CCCTCCTCTCAAATAAGTAACCAAAGGCAGTCGAGTGTGCTTACGCACCCTCACCATATGAATAGTGAGTGTGCTAACGCACCCTCTCCCCTCCTCTCAAATAAGTAACCAAAGGCAGTCGAGCTCCCCTCCTCTCAAATAAGTAACCAAAGGCAGTCGAGTGTGCTTACGCACCCTCACCATATGAATAGTGAGTGTGCTAACGCACCCTCTCCCCTCCTCTCAAATAAGTAACCAAAGGCAGTCGAGTGTGCTTACGCACCCTCACCATATGAATAGTGAGTGGCTCCGCCCCTAAGTCATAGGGGGCCTTTCGAATGCCGGCAGCCTTCATATTCATATATTATATATGTCATTACGGTCATGATCGAATTCATGACGATCTTCCTGCCTGAATGAGATATGTAATTACGCTTTAGCGGATCATGCATATATTATATATGTCATTATGCATGAATGAATGAGATATGTAATTACGCTTTAGCGGATCATGCATATATTATATATGTCATTATGCATGAATGAATGAGATATGTAATTACGCTCTCGAATCCAATCATGCATATATTATATATGTCATTATGCTATTTTGAGAGATCGAATCAAGTCAAGTTTCGGCAAAGCGCCTGAACTCTAAGAACTTTGAGAGAAGCGCTCCCTCGGCGAGACAACACTCCGTTAGAGCTAATTCCCTCCGAGCTTGAGAGCTAGGGGGTCAGCCCTATCTCAAACAGATATAGAGACAGACATGTGCTTCGGCTACGCTACGAAGCTTTCTCTTTCACTACCACATGCTCATATATAACTACCACCATAACAATGACTGGTCTTTCTTCTCTCTAGCTAGGAAATCACTATCATTATATATGTCATTACGGCAGCCAATGAATTGGATTCAAGTTCAATTGACTTATTGGGTGCCCCTCTCAAATAAGTAACTAGCGTTGGTCGAGCGATGGCGGCCTTATTAGTCGAGCGTTCGTACCTCACCCTGCCGGGGGCACCCTACGAGATTGGCCATTTGACCGTGGCGGAGGTTTTGGAATATTGAGCAACGCCCCCACCCAATAAGTCAATTGAAATGCATAATGACATATATAATGATATATTTGGATATTCTTCGTACAAGCATTCAACCTTTTCTGTTCAACTTCCCAACCTTTCGGATCATTGGGCAATCGAACAGAAAGCATATCAGATATGGATCAACGGCCAACCCAATCCATCATCGGGTCATCACGTCCACCCGCCGTATCAACAACTGAAGGGAATAGTATTGAATGCTAGCCCTCCCCTCCCACCCATCCATCCATCCAAACTCTGCTCTCTGTCTGATGTCCCATCCAAAACATAAAGCCTTCCAGCCAAGCCATCGATCCATCTGGCTTCCTCCGTCCCGGCATGTTGTAATGCAGGGGGAGTAAAGTAAGCTACTAAGAGTATTTGTGGAATGTCAAATCCATAATACATAAAGAAAAAGGTAACAAAGTGGTAAGTTCGTGGATAAAGCACTTACTTCTGATCCTTGCTCAGTTGGGTCGTGCAATGCAACAAGGTAAAAAAGGGTCAACTAAGTGTTCGTATTATATATTTCATAATAATAATGCTAAATCCCATAAAAAAGAGGTTCTATTATAAAAAGCCCGATCGAAAGGTTGGTACCTCCCTAAGATGAACTAAGTGAGTGATCTAGGGTGAGCTTGCCGAACTCTCGACTAAAGGCCGCCATCGCTACTAGGTTTAGTTCTTCCAGTGGGTAAGTAGTTTTTCAAGTCAATTCTGAAGATTCCGGTTGCCCAAGAAGCGGTTCCGGTCGATCCAAAGAAACGTTCTGAGATGTGATTATATCTATATTAAACCCGTGGTTGGCATGGGTCGTGGACATAATCCTCACCTCAACTGGGTTGGTAAAGGTAATTTGTCATTAGGCAAGTAGCTAAATGATAGCCTGCCTTGAAGGTTATTCCTTCTCAATCCATCCCGTCTACCCGGTACTTGCTTCTAATCTAAGGTCTTCTAGCATTCCCTCCCTCCAAAGCACCTCATGATCTAGGGTTTCTAAAGATCTATTTCTGGCAGGTAAAGAGTAGGTCAAAAAGGGGTTATGCCTGCCATACCTGACTGCAACTTTCGTGTTCCTGGCTGGGCTGGCTTCATCCAATTAATAGGTTGGGCAGCAAGCACTCACTCAATGTCCTAAAATAGAAGTTCGTGAATGAAGCACTTGTCCTTCTCCTTCCTGACTTGCCTGACTTGGTTGGGTTGTACGGTAATTCGTGGAAAAGAAAGCTCACACTCACAAGAAGTGTCGTCATATTATATAAGTAATAAGAGTCAATTATCAAGCCCGCTGTAAAGGCTCCCCTACCCTATTCTCTGGGCAACTAACTAGAGAATCCTCCATCCGGCAGTGAAAACGATCAAAGCTAAAGGGAAAGGCCAGCCTCTCGGGACAACTAGAAGAAATCCCTCAATCCATCCCAAGGGGCGATGTCCCAACAAGAATCCAATGTACCCCAAGGCATCCGGAAGTGAAAGGATCTAAGTGAAAGGGAAACCCTAACCCTATTGGCTAATCAACCCTAAATCTGGAGCTTCTAATCGAAGGGGGTAATGGGTTGGGGATAACTCCATGATGCTTCTAGAGTGAGAAGGGGTTGTTGGGTTTTTTGGTATCACTCAATGGCACGCGCTATCATATAGTTTTCAAGTAAGTGAAAAGGATGCAAAGAAATAAGTCAACCTCCCGAAACCCAAGATCAAATATGCTCTCCCCCCAGTCAATCCATTCATTAAACATGTTCGAATCATGAACTAGATTACATATGTAATATCAATCTATGAGGGAAGGGGTAGTAGCTTGTCTGGTAGGCTGTATTGATCACTGGGAAGGCCATGGATTCATGGTTTCATAGCTCCGAACGAAATATTGGTTCGGGTGGTAGCGGTGTGGATGGGCTTCCTCTCGCTCTGTGCTTTGGTCGCTAAGGTGAGTGCTAAAGGTGAGGTAATATATAGAGTGCTCATGTTCATTGTCATTTTTTGGGTTGGTAAAGGTTGACCCTATGGTTATGTAAAAAAGAGACATTGTTGCACGCCTCTCCCTGATGGGGCGATACAATACAGATAGGTAACAAGGTTGAGGTTCCCTCTTTCCCTAACTAAGTTAGGTTCAGCCAAGGTTTCACCTGGTAACGAAATAACTCCCTCTATCTATTTCTATATTTAGATGATGTGACTCGGTAATGGGGTGTGTATATTGAATGAACCCGCACGAACAACTATTTATGTGAGGCATTTCTTTTTATTGATGCTCGGAACTGAAATGTTTAGAAAGAGAGACTTAGCTGCGTCTACTGGAGATGACCTATACCCGCTTTGGACAAAGGGTTCGGTGCAGCGCCCAAACACGATCCTGCCCCGTCCTTCCCTTATCATAGAAATCTTTCCGGGAGTTCGCTCCCTTACACTATGCTCATTCTTGAACCATAATAGTCCTCCTAATAATGCCACCTAATATATATATATATTTCCACATTCTAAATCTGTTCACCGTTTGCTTCCGTGTTTGCGGGTACGAGGGGCCCATGCTAGTACCTGTAAAGAAATAAGGGCAGTCTCTTTAGCACAGGTACTCATTAGCGTGAAACGGGTAGTCAACTATGGTAAGCCAATCCAAGGGGTCCGTGTAAGGTGTCAGGTGGCCCACGGCAGGGGTCGCGTTTACCTTCTACAATCCCTAATCGTCTAAGGTGCACGGGTTTCTTCACCAGGCAGCGATGACGGGCCCAATTTATGTTTATTGAAGAGGAGTTACTTCAGGTGGGTGGGTCCGTGCAAACAAGGTTAATGATATTAAGTCAGTAAAGCGTCATCTACTAATCTGCATCCATCATTTCACGACCCATTATATCGTATCATGAAGTAGCTCCCAACGAGTGCTTCCCTCAGATATCTATTGCGTCCCAACCCGCATCTTTTTCGGGTAAGTGCGCAACGCCACCGGGGATGTTGGTCAATAGATACTGAATTACATCCATATTCAATGGGATAAACGTGGGCCCAGCTACTCAAACATTTACACACATGCCCATAACTACGGTCGGGTCATCGAACAGAAGGGAAACCCTTATTTCATCCAGCAAGCTAAGATCAGCCTACCCATCCTTGGGGTAGCAACAAGTCATTTCAACGCTTTCTTTCACTTCAAGTTACCTACCGGCCGGATATTATTTGAGCCAAGCCTATAAAGTCTCGCCACACTTCCACAATCCAAATCTAACTTGCACAATCGGTCGCATCCTTTCCACAAACCTTCTTCTTTGACCGCCCACTTATATATGTCCCCATCGACTCGCTTCTCACCCATACCCGGAACCAATCTTAACGACGTACTATAGCTCTGGAGCTACTTATTCCTTGCACTAGGAAGCGCAAGCCCCTCCGGGACCTTGGTTTACCTACTCCCGGCGGGCGGGTATATAGTCCAGGAAGAGGTATATATGTGCACAATCCTTGGGAACAGTGGTAAACTTAGGGACTTTCATTTAATTTGACCGTACACAACCCGAATATATGCATCTGTTACCCGAATATATATAAATAGGGCGGGCGAATCACTTCATTACACCATTTTTATGCTCTTCCTACCCTCCTACGCATCATTTGCTTGTTACCCGGCCTACGGTTACCTAGTCTCTTCTTCCTCTATACCCGGGTACTGGAATGGCCGCTTTGACTGGTTATTTCTCGGACTAACTAAATTACCCCGCATATATTCATTATGCCATTTAGACTCATCCTTTGCTCAGCCATAGTCGACCCATTTCTTCCAATTATCACGCTGGGGTTACCTTTGAAGCTAGGCAATCTTCGAGGGAAACGTCTCACCGCTATCAGTTCGGTACCTTACCTTCCCCCTTCACTCAGGTCAGTCTACCCTCAGGGGGAACAAGCTGAGTCTTAAGCTATTTCATCTACCATAACTAGACGCCCGGAAGTCTTCTAGTTTCAGTCTTATAAATGTATTACAGCCTCCGCCGGCTAACCCTACCTACCCTATGACCCAAACCCCTTAAAAGGTTTAAGGTAGTGGAGAATAGCCTGCTAAGTTGTGGAGAATAGCTTTGTACCTTCCTCACCTCAGTGGAGCCCTACCCCTATATAAGGTTCCTTACCCCTTATAAGCTAGGTAGAGCTTACCCTTATAAGCTAGGTAGAGCATATAATTCTAAGGTGGAGAGGAGAAAAGCCCCAGTGGACTAATCCCCAATGGTGGTAAACCAACCTTTTCAAGGCCTGTGGGGACTAATCGGTAAACCAACCTGATAAACCGGACCCTATTGGAACTAAACCCCTAAGCTGTCACTCAACCTGTGGGAACTAATCCCTACCATAGTGCATAGGAACTAATCCCTATTGTTCGAAGCAGCAGCATACGAAACTAGGAGAGGCCCGCGTTCGACCACCCACCTTTCATGGAGTTACGAATGGCTTTAGGAGCAGCATCCGTCCCTGAACTTGAAGCATCCGTCCGGTCCTTGATTCGAAGATCCGCCCGTCCTTCTAGCAAGAAGAAAGCCAAGATAAGTCCAACACTTATTGGCGTTGCTGGTCGAGGGTTGTTTATATACTTTCAATTTCTCTTTCTTTGTATAAGATATTATGCTCGATGATTTGAGCTACGATCCCAGTAGATGCTAAAGCGTAATTACTTATATAATAAAGCGTAATTATAAGCAGCATTGTCGATCCAAGATTCGATCCAAAAGACTCTGCTACCTTTACGCATTTGTGGAACAATACCAAGTCGAGGCCAGGTCCCACAGTTGGCACTATGAGACAGAAGGAACAGATACGGTTCTGATGCTGCTTGGTTGGATAGATACAACTGCTTGAACCCTTGAGCTTGGAGCGCTACCGCGGGAAGAAGAATAATGAGCGAAACCCCTTGTCCCCCGGAGGGAACAAGCGGCTTCGCACCTTGCTTGAGCTTGGCTTTTCTCATATTGCTTGCTTGATTGTGTTTCCGCTACTTAGTTCCCCTTGCAATCAATACGCTTAAACAGGACAGACGCTTCGAACCTTGAAGGAAGGAGCTTGGTTGGATAGATACTTCCCCCCCATAATGGTTTGAGCACTGGGTTGCAAAAGGCTCACAGATCGCTATCGCTTGACCCCTTGAAATGGAGCGCTACCGATCAATATCCGGGAACAAGGAACCTGCCGCATAGACGAGACATGAAACTGTGTGTGAGCTGCCGCTACGCTAGCCGAGACCGGGATAAATTCATGCTGTTCATGCTGTTACATTACCGCTTTACCCATTACCCTTTCACTGAAAGGTAGAGTGGGTATACTGGACACTGCTAGCTCTCTGCCTTTTTCCATGCACTAATAACTAGTAGAGCTTACGAGTATGGACTTCAGGCAGTTTCAGGATCTAAGCTGAAGCTGAGGGCGTAAAGCACTTAGGTTTAGATCCTGGAACTCCCTCTATCTACCGCCAGCCAGAACTGAAGAGACACGAGGCTGGATTATTAGCCAAGGAAAGACACTTTTAGTCGCATGCTCCTACAGGGATGGTCCCAAGAGGCAGGGGAGGGTTGACTTACCTTTAGCTGCTTGAACTGCCGGACGGATTGCTGCTTGGTGGATTATGTGGTGGTCCATCAGAGCAACCTCATTGGATATGCTATCACACTTGCTTTATAAATGCCTTTGTTGCTATGGCACTCTGACTATACACCTTCAGGGCTAGCTAGCCTTTTTAGCCCTACTTGAACACTTTAGGAATTAATGGCTATAAACCCCTTCCCTTAGAAGCACCGGATGGATGGTGGGTTATTAGCCGAGGTATTAGTAGCATGATGCTCCTGCGGTAGCCTATAGGGTTGAACTTTAGCTGCTTGAACTGCCCCGGCCGGATAGAGTATAAACAGCCGGAACTTCAATCAGGGACATGGCTGGATGGATGGCTTGGGTAGATGGATGGCATTATGGGACATCAGAGAGCCTCCTTGGGATGGGATTATGGGATGGATGGGGGGACTTCAGACTGCTCTAGATATGCCCAGACAGACAGAGCCAGCTTAACAACGAGATAGCTCTACTCGGACCGCTTTGCCATCATTCTAGGATTGTCAGTCAACGAACGTCGAACCGAAAACTTCCAAGATCTAAATCTCTAAAGCCCGCCCAAACTATAGATAGATATCAAAATATAGATATCAAAAGTTTTATGGATTTGACATAACCTCTACTTGCGGCTTTCATTTATGTTTTACCACTAAGTTGTGGGATCGACCGGAACCAACCTGGTGCCTTAATATGGGAATTTGAATGATAACCTCTCAACTGGGCCTTTCTATTTGTTATTTATCCACTCACACCCTTTCTCTTTATAGACATAATATAAGGCGGGCTTTTGACCTTTACCCTAAGTGCGACGATGCTATCTGTAGTGTTTACCACTCTTTATATGACTAGCTTACTTATCTGATTACTTCAAGTTATCGCTACCGCTAGTGAGAATAGGTCGGTCCTCCCATCAGCCTTGTTGAGATTGGCGCCCCTGCCCAGAAGCCTTGTTAGATTGGCCAGAACCCCGGAATAAGCTCGCCCAGGAACATTGTAAGATCCATATAGCCTTAAGCCATGGAGCATTTGAAGATAAGGTTCTTCCATAAGCAAGTGAGTGAGTAGTCATCGGGAATGCACAATTTCAAGCCAACTTAGAGATAGAGATCTGGCAAGGAAGGAGCGGCTAGGAGACGTCCAGCCGCGTTTTAGTCCTGCTTTTTAGATATGGTGGGAAGGAAGGTGGCCTATAGCTTGTTATGAATTCGGACTGATTGCTAGCAGGAAATAAATGACCTTACTTGCCCAAGTTTGCTATAGTTCCCGACCGACCCGAACTGTAGCACTTGGGCCTAATAGGTTACCAGTGAAATGGGGACTCATGTACCGAAGCATTTACCTAACGACTTCATTGAAGAGGCTAAAAAGAGTCATGTCAATTTCTAAGGATTCTATATCCCTGTCGGTCGACCTATAAACAGGTTCTTTATTTTCTTAGAAAAGTATTGACTCGTATCATTTCGGTAACTAGAGATAGAATCAAGCCGGATCAAATTGACGAGGGCATAATGACATAGATGATAGCCACATTGTTGAAGGAAAGGGCAAGAAGAATGACCCCCTCCTGGCAGCGCGTGCTCACTCACGAAAATTAGGATGCGCGGGCGCATAGCAAGTCAAGTGGCGAACGGGTGCATGACACGCGGGAATCTGCCGAACGAACAGTTCACTCCAAAAGTAGATAGACTGGATCTGGATCCCCCAATATTGATTTGATTCGGGCTAGTCCATGCATGGCGTATCATGAGCCAGAAATCTCAGATCTTGTCAAGTATAGAAAAAATCCCTCACCATATGAATAGTGAGTGACCCCTATGAAGAAGTAGGGGCCCTTACCTGTGGACTTTGAATTGAAGGAAGGTCCCGGAGGGGCTTGCGCTTCCTAGTGCAAGGAAGAAACGAATTAGCTCATAAATAAGCTCTCAGGTAATGAACAGGCCAACATCAAGAGGTAAACCTCATTCGTTATCGGGATGACTTCTCGCGGGATCGGATCACACAACCACTTCGTCCCTCAAACGTGCCTTATATAACACGCCTTATCGGTTGATGATAGACGACCACAAGGAGATGGACGATGGAGTCGAGCCGGATGGATATCATATCCTTGCCTAATACTATCAAGCAAGGCAAGGTTATACCAGAATTTGTCCCTTACCTTCGTCGCAGAGTTAAGTCTTTTAGCAGCCCTGAGCAATCTATATAACCCCCCCTGAAATAAGACAGGGTCTTTCAGTTAGTTGATCCAGTGGCATCAGCCGATGATGTAGGGCCATTTATTTATATAGGGACGCAGTGATAACATTGCTGTAGGGTCAGTGCTCTGGATAGGAACAGTCCATCCTTACTGTGCTTGGGTTGAAAAGGATAGAGTTGAATTCGGCCCAACCTAACCTGTTCTTCCCAACCTATTACTGGGTTCATACACGCCCTCGATAACTGCTCTATGATCGTTCCATCAAAATAGCAGGAATCGGACTCCCACACCACCAACTTCCTTCATAACTGCTTCACATCAATGTTGAACCCTAGTAAATAGAGTACTGCCCTAACCCATTGCTAAAGCCAGGAAGACGATTGGTGGGATCCGATTGGAGGAGCGGAGCCCTCGCGCTAGATTTCTGGCTGGCTAGATAGCTAGGCTGGGTGGGCTACTCGGTTTGACTCAGATGGGCTTCGATGAAGTTACACGATGAGCTTCGATTAGGTCGATGCATGAGAAAATCGATTTTGTTACACGATGAGCGATGAAGTTACACGGTAATGCTTGAGTATTATGTGAGCTACTAAGTTGAGCTAGATCCGCCTACAACACGCAGCATATATATATATATTCTAATATTGCAGTAGGTCTAGGGTAATGAATCAATAGGGCATTAGTATAGCTCTATAGAAAGGGTAAGAATGAAAGGGTAATGGGTAAAGCGGACTGAATGCGTACTGTGTCTTTCTTCTTGGGTGAGTGACCTGGGCAGTAGCCTTACGCGGACTTGGCAGGTGTTGTCGTTGGGCTATTATTCGTCCGTCCGTTGTGCCCCAGCTCCTCCAACTATGTTCTTTTTCAAGTCCATAAATGAAGTCGATCAATCAAAGCCTATCATTTCTGTTATTCTTACGAACTACGGGAGCAAGGGTAAAGGAAAAGTAAAGGTAAACATGGGCGAGATCCCCCCCTAAAGATGGAGAGAGGGATCGGAGTGAGAACATAATATCTTAAGTAAGTAATATGGATTGGAAGCCCAACCAAGGCGGATGGTTCCACGTCCCAAACCGTGGCATGGGTTTGAGTTACCGCAAAAACGACCCAATCAGTGTGTAATCGGTGTTATAATGATTTACCACCCAAGCAAGATAAAGGACAGGTTCGTTAGCGAAGCGGAACATCAATAGAACGTGATTGAGACGCTAACTCAGGGTAAGAGCGAGCCACAGCTACCTAGCGATCAGCAAGCAATTGCCCACCTACCCAGCTGAACCGGGACGAGAATGGAAGGCATTTCCATCTAATGACTTTACATACATACATAGTGAAGTCCGGTTACCACTATATAAGATAAGGGGCTGCCTGCTCAGTTACCGATCGGAAAGAGTCAATGACCAGGATAGAATTGACATAGTATGGTAAGGATTAAGATACATGGTTTGTCTATTGGGTTGTCTATGGAGGGAAATAACCCTTACTTGACGATAGGCAGATAACATTCTGACTGCCTGCTCTAGCCTCATTGAGGAAAAAGAAGGTAAGTAATGAAATACCGGGGCCAATAGAAAGTGGGGGGAGGGCAATCCATCCCGTTACGGCTCATCCATCCTATCCCAGGCCCGGGATTTTGGAATCGATCAAGCTGGTAGGTGATCTGCAATGGAACCCTAAACTGGATCTTCAACCACAGGCTCGAGCTAGGTGGGTGGTATCCAACAAGATCTTGTGTCACAACTGGATATACAACGGAATACCGAGCTGGATCCCGAACAACTAGATCTATTACTATCGCTTATGGATAGGCAGTCGTTGTTCGAGCAGTTGGCTTCGTTTACTCATAAACAGAGATTGCATTCTCCCTCTAGCTGACTAATGCTCTAAGTGGTAAGTAGTTCTGCTTCACGCTAGCGTACAGGAACCAGCCAGCTCACTAAGCTAAGCCAGGCCTCGCTAAGCCAATAAGGCAATATTCCATCTTCCCTCCAGATGGGCTGACATACCCTAGCACTTATTCTCTTGGGCTGCCTCAAAAGGCATTGACTCAGTTCTATGGTCACTTCAGCCCCCTGAATGAGAGATTGGTCATTGCATCGACAAATCAAGGTCAGAACGGCCGGAAAGTACCAATCCCGTAGCGTTATGACTGGCTGGCTAGGGACATGCCCATGCCTATAGCCGGGAAGGAGGGTCCTTCAGTCACTACTACCGGTAGGGGCTGGAACTGGGGCTGTCAGGCTACACAGAGGGGTGGGCAAGAGGCTATTCATTGGACAGATATGGATGCTGGAAAGGACGGCTTGGCTGGCTTTATTAGCGGCTTTGAGGGGCATTTGCGGACGTTCTATAGCCACTTCAGCCCCCTGAATGAGAGGCCGTAAGGGAATATTTAGGGCCTTCATTGAGCATTTTTATTTACAGATTGCACTCTCTCACCAGATTGGGGAATCATTGACTTATGGGCCTACCACGCCTACCTACGCCTAGTCATCAGATCGGGTTTGAGTTAGGAAGGATTAGCGGTTAGCTGGTGGCAGTATAACAACTAGAATACTTTTCACTTTCAACCTCGAGCCTTTCACCTGGAAACTTGAACCATAAGCCGGAAACCTTGAGCCTTCACACAAGCTAGCCGTCCTTCTTACTAGACTTTCTTCCAAGAGCTAATCTTTAGAGCTTATTAAAGCTTACAAGCATAAACAACCATCAAGCATATATGCCTAGCTCACGCAACCAAGCTAACTCAATCCATCCAGCAAGGAGGAATCAGGCAGACTACCCATCAGTCAGTCAATCAGTCATTCAATCAGTCATTCAACCAAGGAAGCATACTTTCCATCATTCCATCCGTCATTCAAGCAGTCAGACTCTACCCCATCCATCTTACACATTCAGACTAGCCCTCTGATACCCCTCTACCCATCGAACCTTCTACCCATCTCAACATACATCCCCTATAGAACAGACTTCAGACTCATACTTATACCACATACATCAGACTCATACTTGTAGCACTTACAGCAGACTCAGACTTATAACACTGATAACGCTTATACTCTCTCTATCTACAGCTAGCTCTATACCCATCCTCCTTCTCTATATCTAGCTGGCCTACCTGCCTGCCTATCCATCTATTTATCCGCCTATCCATCCTGCCTATCCATCCTGCCTATCCATCCTGCCTATCTATCTATCTGGCCTACCATCCTCCATCTCTCTATCTACCTATCTGCCTAATCCGCCTAGCCTACCTATCCCTCTAGACTCTATCCCCATACATCTGACTCATACTCATAACACCTATACTCCTATACCCTCATATATATAGGTTATGGTTCACATCCGGAATTTTCTATATGATAGGTATGCCCTTGCACCCGGGCCCACCACTTCCATCGAGAGGAAGGAGAAGAGAAGTTCCCCATTGTTTCAACCACTGCATGGGATTGCTTTGAGGTTGATCGACTGGATGCTGCTATTTGCTGGCTAGACGTGTGGTGGAGAGAGACCTAACGAGAGAAAACCCATCAAATTCTCATGCCTCATCAACACGGGAAGGTACGGGATCGAGTGAGTCCCGATGTCACACCAAAGCTATTGACTACAGCAGCTCATTACTTACGATTCACCTGCTCAGAATGGTTCATCAACAGACACCACATGGGTTCTTTCTACTTTAGCTTCGAACCACCTTTCTATGCAATCCTCACCTTTCACCGCCTTTCTGAAGAAGCCGGTCCCACAGTAAGAGGAAGAAAGGAGAATGTGCCTCAGAAGCTCCCCTCATGGGTGAAACTAGCCTTAAGAGACAAGCTTATATTAGTCCAGTTCATCCCGCTGGAGCCCTATGGACCGGAAAGTCCAAGCCTTAGTCCATCACTTAGGTCCTCCGTGGAGTGAAGATTGTCTTAAGCTGTACATAACTACTATTATACAAGTATCGGAGAGGAAGATCTACTTACATTCTTATCTCAGCTGGTCCCTAGCAGGCCCAGAGAGAGTTAGCAGCAAGGTTGACTCGTTACCTAAGGAAGGGGTGGAGTTGACTTCTTTGTTACCGGGTGAACTTCGTAACTTAAGGGTTGATAAGGTCATAAGTAAGCGTTACGTTATTTCCATTGGCTGGCTCGTCTCATTGTCCTTACCATGTCCGCCCCACCCAGGCCTTGACTTACTTCTTCGCTTGCTTTACAAATAAAGGAAAGTAAAAGAAGACTTCTGATTTCACGAAGCTTATTACTAGATATAGCTGGATTGAGTTCGTTTCGGTAACTAGAGAGATAATAAAGCGGTAGGTTTATGGAGGAGCCTTGAAAAGAAATGCTAGGCACTTGAAGTAAGTGCTTTCGTTTGTTTGGGGAGGGGAGCTATACGCTAGTGGTATTTCGGGGAATTGAGGATGGGGGGGTGGGTATTTGCCCTCGCTTTCGGCCCTGTCCTGAGCTCAGAATACTGATTATCGGGCCGGCCAATCATGCTCGCCCCGGACCATAACATCCATGGCAAGGAAGAATGGAAAGGGTGGATTTTGCTTCCTTCATCCCTAATTTTCGACATTCATTGTATTAAGGAGAGATTCTCCAATGAATCGAATACGCGAAGTAAACGGTGCCACACTCCTAAAGAATGCTTTTCTCAAACTGGGTTGGACTCTCATACAGACACAAAACGGTGCCTGTCACTGTAGGGCTAGTAGTGAAATCCAAACCATACGTACGCTACGACCCTTTTTCGGAAGGAGTTGGAATGCGCACGTAGGGGATAGTATGAACGAGATAATGGCCTAGATTATTTATTCTTCACGAGCGAGATAATTAGTAAGTCCAGTCCCCTTGGGGAGCGGATAATGACTTGACATCGTGAAGTTGGATATTGAATGAAGAAGGAGAGGTCCTTACTGTACTGTCGCTCAGCCAAGCCCCTAAGGGAAGGCAGGCAGGTAAGAACCTTCGCTATGCTCAGGATCAGGACCCAAACCCAGACTCTTACCGCGGAATACTGGTTATTAATAAGGCAGCTGCTTACAGCCATCGGCAAACAGTACGACACACACCTAACAGACAGGCCCACAACTACTACTCAACGGCTTGTACCTCTATACTAGCTCTACTAGTAGTACTACCTAGCTACCTATGGACAGCCTTGCTGCAAGTAGAGCGCATCTTTCTACCTGACTGATGAGCTGGCTGGGCCTGCAGTGCTAGTGCCTTCTGCAAGCAAGTAAGGCTACAGGTAGAGCTACATTGCTAGTAGACCCAGCTTAGACATCAGCAGTAGAGGAATAGGTAGCTGGAACATCTTATGTTTTGACAGTTTACTCAGTAGCTTCAGAACCTAGTTGGATAGTCAGAACCAACAGCTAAGGCAGTTTCTTATGGTGCTTATGCTGACCAAACACTTATGGCTGAAACTTGCTCACCTATTAGATGAGTCTTATCTAATAAATGAGTCTTACCTATGAGCATGATTCTTACTTTAATCCCATGAATGAAAAGGCGGCATAAAGTATTAACAAGCAGCTTACTTTGAATCTAAACGAGCAGTTCACGGCATATCTTTACAGGCAGCTATAAGTTTGAACAGGCAGTTCACGGCATGTCTTCACTGGCAGCCCACCCCATAGAGACTGGAGATACATACATTGGGGTTTTACTACCAATAAAGTCCAGTTTATCTGCCCAATAATGGAATCTATGCCATATTGATCATCAATAGGCTTTTTACACCCTTTTGATTTCACAACTTTGATTTAGCCATAAAGGTATGATGATAAGGTGTTCACCCTTCACATAAACTATCAATATAATTATGGGAGTGTTTTAGGTATACCGGCGAATGAGTTGTTTCTATATGGTCCTTAGGGACCCTTCTTCCGCTTGGCTGTTCGATGGAGGAGTAAAGCTTTATCATGAGTAGACGTATTGGGGCAACTCAAGTCAGTCTTCCTTGCACTAGGAAGCGCAAGCCCCTCCGGGACCTTACCTTCCTTGGGAAAATAACCATTCTACGAGCGATTCTCCGTTCCCCCTAATATATTCTACGAAACCCTCTTGGCGAATGGCTTAACACCTTTGATTTAGTCATTAAGTTGAGGTGAGGTGCCGTTAGGCCGCTCGACCACAAAGGAGAGGTGCCGCATTTGTGTAGGTGAGAGAATCTCCTATGCGTTGGGCTTGGAAGCATCTGTACTTCTATTGATGGGCATTGAAGGTCAGTGAGGGAGCTCTCAGTTTGGGAGTTAGTATTAATCATACAAGGGAGGGTAGGTGAGTTAGCCAAGCCATGGTTCACGTGACGATGGTTTGGTCAGGTAGACGAGGTTGGATGAGCAACCCGGTGTTAGGCAAGTTGGATGACATTAGAACTACTTCCTTGGACTCATTTGATTGGGTACATTAGTGCCCGCTAAGTGCTAGAAGGGGTTCAACCCTATATTCAGGGAGCTTTTTCGAATCCCGGTGGTCGAGCGTGCTCCGCATCCTCTCCCGGTGGTCGAGCGTGCTCCGCATCCTCTCCCGGTGGTCGAGCGTGCTCCGCATCCTCTCCCGGTGGTCGAGCGTGCTCCGCATCCTCTCCCGTTGGTCGAGCGTGCTCCGCATCCTCTCCCGTTGGTCGAGCGTGCTCCGCATCCTCTCCTTATCAGTCGAGCGTGCTCCGCATCCTCTCCTTATCAGTCGAGCCTGCTTACGCATCCTCGCCCTCCCTCTTGCTTGTTCGAACCCGTGTCCAACTACCCAGCCAGTGGATAGAGCTCAGATGCTTATTTCTCCTACTAGCTAGTCAGTCGTGCAATCCAATAAGCAGGCGCAGCATTCTAGCTTTATTATGGTGCGTGTCTTATTCCTGGCTGTCTTATGGTGGGTAGAACAATGGCGAGTGGGAAATTCACGAGTGAGAACCTGGCGTTGCCCATCTAACCATACGAGCAAGCAAGACCAGCCGTACCACACTTGAAATTGTGGGAATTTCACTAATGAAACCTGGCGTTGCCCATCCAGAGTCATACTAGCCGTACAACACTTGAAATCGTGGGAAATGACTCTGCATCTGGCTTTGGATCACGCTCACGAAGGTCAGAATATAACTCATCAGGATCTGCCGATCTCCTACCTGATAATCTCCACTAGCATGAAGGTAATTGATAATCAATTAGAAGTCAATTTTTCTTTCTTTAGGGGAAAACCTGGAATGTCAAAAAACCCTCCGCACGTAGGGCTGCTACTTGCTTCTTCTACTGGTTTCACAACTGGATCCACTAGATAAGATGCTACCCATGCCTTAGATGCTGTTGTTGAACCGGTATCGGGGCCATAAACTTCAACTTATCATAGTGGTGGTTGAACCTCATTCGCTCAGCCCAGCTCCAAGACCTCAACCTCCTTTGCTATTTCAGGATCCTCGGCGTTAGCTTCTTGACCCTATGCTCGGGTCTTCGCCGAATAGGATTTCTTTCCCATAGGCCACTAGAGTCTAATCCGCCCAGGGACCGTTCTGAAAGCTCGTTATCAAGATCGATCCCGCTGGAGTGCCCCACAACTGGATAATCAGCAAACCACCTGGCACCAGGCTTACGGATCGGCAGCTCCTATTTTCCGCCTTCGCCATGCCATAGCTGCTATTATATATGTCATTATGGAGATGAACGAACGACTTACTCCCATTTATTGGGCAATCGTTACACCAGATGACTGCTCCCAAGCCAACCTCCTGGTTGTCATCGCTCGAAAACTTCCTTTTACACTACCGGACATATTCGAGAATTACGTAAGAAATGAGAAAAGATCCTATTTTCCCTTTAGCGATAGGATATAAGAGGGGGAGGGAGAAACTCGAATGAACTGCGGAGCTAAAGATAGCAGAAGAATGAACAAGTTTCATCCCTCTTTCATTCGTTCTTTCATTCATATCGATTTGGGTCTTTTCGCACCATATTTAGATCTGCCCCTTTTTCGACCCGGAGTTCCCAGCAAATCCTTGACTCCTCGAATACGATGGAATTTCGCACCTGGCAGATCTTTCACTCTACCTCCTCTGATCAACACCATAGGATGTTCCTGCGGATTATGACCTTCACCCGGAATGTAAGCAAATATATCGTGTCGATTGCTTAACCGTACTTTGGCTATCTTACGTGGAGCTGAATTAGGTTTTTTTGGTGTTCTCGTCGGAACACGCGGGCATACTCCTCGCTTCTGAGGACATTTCTCCGAAGCTCGGGTACGGTCTGTGCGCCGTTTTTTCTCTCTACCATGACGAATCGATTGATTCGATGTAGGCATCGCTCTTCCCGTCCTTCCCCCCCCCCGATTGTTGCCCTATCATTGGTGGTTACTCCCGATCTGAAGCACCCTTCTTCCATTCATGGGGAAATCCAATCGTCGAAATCAATGAAAAGACCATCATGGACCGAGATCCAAACGGATCAATCTTGTTGAGAGGGACTGCCCGAGGGGAGGAGAAGGTTACTTCCGGATCAGAGATAATAAATGAAATAGGAACCGGATAAAATCGTATATCGAAACGACTTCTGGCATCACCGGAAGGATCGGAACCACATTCGTGGGCCGACAATTTTTCTGGATAAGTCGAACCATTGGGAGCGAATGGAAAAGGAACACCAAGTGGGATCAAAGAAACTAGCGAACTGATTACTAAATAGATACAAATAGGTGCAAATTCCAACATCGTTGGTTACACAGCCCACTTTGTTCGCTCCGCTCTGCTCGCGTCGCGGCATACATACCGGAAAGAGAAGGATTGGCTGCTCTATATATATGTATTTATGAAAATCCTTGCTTGCTTGATGGGCGAACAAAAAAGTAGTATCATCGTCAAGAATTTCTCATTCTCTTTTCTGGCTGGGTGAGAGGAAGGCACTCCACTTACGGAAGTACTCTCTCTAGCGGGCCCGTGCAAGCAAATAGGGTAACGATTGCTCTAGCGACCTGATCCTCCCTGACTAGGAGTAGTCCAAAACTCACTCCCTCGTAGAGAGAGACGCCTGGATTCGAACCGGGGAACAAGATTGAAAACCTGAACGTCTCTGGGTCGTACGCCTGGAGCGATAAGCCCGTTCGTCGTACAATTTTGGCGATTCAGAAAGGAGTATATCCCTCTCCCTTAGTGTCGCTCCAAACACTTCGCCTAAGAAAGGTCTGTCCTGGTTTTTCCCCACTATTGCGACCACTGAACAAACTTGGTTGACGAACATAGTTTATGCGCCGCCAATGTAGCAGCTTGTCGAGCATCTGACAAACTAACACCATCCATTTCAAATGGGATTTGTCCCGTGGACGCACGAGCAATCCAACCCGTAGGATTCCCTTTTCCTTTTCCCATTCTCACTTCTGTAGGTTTACCGGTAATAGGGGGATCCGCGAATACTCTTACCCGTATTTGACCATTTCTTCGAAATTGTCCGCTTGTAGCACGACGCGCTGCTCCAATGGCTCGATATGAGATACGACCGGCTCCACAACTTCTGGTGCCATATCTTCCAAAACCAAGTTGTGTACCGCCCGTTTCGCAACCCCTACGACATATGCCTTTCCGATATTTACGATATTTCGTACGTTTCGGATATGGCACGTCCCTTCTTTTTGTTACTATATGAATGAGATCCGCACTTTGACACCTAAGATTCCATAACGAGTAGATACTTTCGCAGAAGCGTGATCAATTTTATGGCGAGATGCATTACAAGATGTTTTTCCATACTCCCTGCATTCGGTTCTAGCTATTTCTGCACCTTTCAATCGACCTGGACGACAAATACGGATCCCCCTCACCCCTTTGGGCATTACTAATGGAATATCCCGAACTATTTGACTAAGAATGGAACGAAATGATCTTGTTCTGTCCCTCAGTTGGAAAGATATGTCCTGAGCAATTGGAGAAGCACTTTGATAGTTTAAGATTTTGACCGACCCGATTAAGGTATTAGTGTTTGTTCTATTGGACAACAAAGATCGCATTTTTCGCACTTCGTTCAAATAATAGTTGTACCCGTATGGAATTCTTCTGTTTTTCAGTATTATCTCTATCATCATCCCTATTCCCCTCATCAATCCTCCTATCCCACCTAGGGATATGAATTTTTCTACCAATCTGATTACCTTCTCCTTACCCGGGAGGTTCCTTAATTTTATCCTTGATTTACCTAGGAGTTGTTCCCTTAGTGGTAGGGCATCACCAATTTTGTTATTGGGCACCCTAAGGTTCTCCCTTGGGAAGAAAAAGGTAGCACCGAAGAAAGGAAAGAGCGGTATGGACCAACAGGTTTTTGTTGTTCTCGCAAAGCGCGCTCGGCAAATGAAAATGAAGTGGGTAAACCTTTTCTTGGCTTCGGCCAAGAACTCGCCCTGCTCGGTCTTGGCGGTAAAGCTTTCTACAAAAAAACCAATGCGGGAGCGTATTCTCTTATCTAAGCTTCCTCCCTGTCTATCCGCTCCCCCCGGTTCAGCCGGTGCCACGAAATGATTGAGAACTACGACGTCTATGGGGTCAGAATGAATTTGGTTCTCCATATGAAAGGAGTATTGCATGACCGAGTAATTAGAGGAGGGACGCACAGCAGGGATGGTCTGTATAAGTCTATTACTCGTGCTATCTTTCGTCCCGCGGAACTTATTCGGGAGAAGGAACTTGAAGAACTTGGTTTTTCCGGAGGGGTCGTCATTTCCTATCGGGAACGCTATGTCATTTACAAACCTTTTCTTCGCGGCGTATTTCCCACTCATTGGATGCTTGTGGGCCATCCAACCGCTGACCCGGAGTGATTTCGAAATATTACTCCGTCTCGATGGTGATCGGTCATGGTATCCATAGCGTTGTTTTTTTCTCGGCCAGATCCTGACTTCGCTCCGCTCTTCCCCTGCGAGCCCGATCGACTTGACAGTTTCTCCTGCCCCCCTAATGCGGCCTCTCACTTCGTTTCGTTCTTCCTCTGTACCGTCGAAAACAAACCCGATCGACCTTACTTTCCCAAATGCCCACCACCGGCCCTTTCCGGGAGAGAGTCAAGGGTACACCTGCGGGGGCTCGCCCCGCTTGGCTGGCTCTACGAGGGCAAAGGCGGACGGCAAGCAAAGCGAAGAGGCCCCTTTCTGTGTCTCGTGAACCGGTGCAGGCTACACAAGTGCTCTCCGAACCGTGCTGGATAGTAACCCATCACACGGCTCTCTGACTTCACTTTCTCTGGGTTCTGTACCCAAAGGCCTGTCAAAACCCCATCTCCAAGGTGATCGAGCGTCCAGGTCCACGGTGGGGGGGGGCGTGGCAGGCTACGTCGAGTAGGACTTGTCAGATAGCCCCCCTTACTGGCTTGAAATACGTTACTAAAAGCCTGTCTAATACGTTAGTGACTCCTAGCTTTCAATATACCTATGTTACGCCTTTCAATAATATGTTAGTTTGTTGTACTATTAGTCGTCAAGGGGCTCTCAATATACCTATGTGTAGCCTAGCTTTCAATATGCGTAGCCTTACTTAGGGGCGTGACAAGTACATAGGCTCCTTCCCCTCTACCCGGCACTCGCCAAGTGCTTTCCTATTGCTAGGTCCCTTTGGGGTGGGCGGGTGGTATGGCCCTCTGACCCCTTGCTATCGCGCAGAGCGCGCTGGGAGGATCTCACCGTTGTTTCCTACACGGCTTGTCCGGCGGATCGGACGCCCTGTGTTAAGATGTCGTTCAGTGTCTCGTCTCCAGTAAGATGGGTGATCGGCTCTATCCTTTCCCCTACCCGAGTGAGTAGGTCGAGGGAAGGCCAGCCTGATCGATCAAGACCCTCGGTAGGCATAGAGCCCACAAGGCAGCGTGCGCACCTCCCCATTGGCTCCGCTCAAGCGCTAATGGTTAGCTTAGCTACCGGGCGGGTAGCCATCCCCGAAAGACACTTCGATTCGCCATTGGGATTATAGGCCCTCATCTTGAGACCGGGAGCAGGCTTGCCCCTTATATAAGAATCATAGTAGAGGAAAAGGCACCATAACCAAAGGTCCTGAAAGGTCAACCCTTCTAATTTGAACCCGGTAAGGTCCTGGTCTTACCCGAGCTCTGCGAAGGTAAGGTTCAATTGACTTATTTTGTGCCCCTCTCAAATAAGTAACTAGCTTATGGTCGAGCCTGCTTGCGCATCCTTAAAGGGAAACCCAGTCCAGTAAGGTCTTGATCAACCCGGTCGGTCAAGTCCTGCCCCCTTATCTAACAGATATGATCTCAGTTTATATAACTGTGGGAAGAGTTGGCCTTTTCTTTCTTTGAGGGGAAGAAATACGGGCAAACAATAAGGGTTTGAAAGGTATTATCAGGTCCTGAATGAAAGGTCAATCCAGTCAAGTCCTGATTAACCCTCACCATATGAATAGTGAGTGACCCCTAAATAATATAGGGCCCTTCTAATTTGAACCCGAAGGGCGAAGTAAACCCAGGGTGGCCTTCCAATGCCTCCTTACTTAACGAAGTCTTCCCGGGGAAAGTATTTTCATGCCCCCAAATTGCTCCGCCTTGACGAAGTATTGCTTTAACGTATTTACTCGTATCATTTCGGTAACTAGCATAAAGAGGAAACATAACTCCATAAACGCGTACCTTTCTCGTTTCGTTAACTAGAGAGAGAAGAAGGCCAAGGTCCCGGAGGGGCTTGCGCTTCCTAGTGCAAGGAGAAAACAAATAGTAAGTTACATAACTCCATAGAATAGAAACCCTCTCCCCTCCTCTCAAATAAGTAACCAAAGGCAGTCGAGTGTGCTTACGCACCCTCACCATATGAATAGTGAGTGTGCTAACGCACCCTCTCCCCTCCTCTCAAATAAGTAACCAAAGGCAGTCGAGTGTGCTTACGCACCCTCTCCTGGACAGTCGAGTGTGCTTACGCACCCTCTCCTGGACAGTCGAGTGTGCTTACGCACCCTCACCATATGAATAGTGAGTGACCCCTAAGAAGTAAGGGCCCTTAGAAACCCTGCTATTTTTCACCCGAGTTAGGCGAAGTAAACCCAGGATGGACCGGGGAGGTCCTTAAATAGCCCTTACTATACGAAGTGTTTCTTTCACGTATTTACTTGTATCACTTCGGTAACTAATAGGGGGGGGATAGAATAAGGCCAAGGAGATAAGTACATAACTCCATAGATCTTGCCCCAGGAATGTCTTTTCATAGCCCATACTTGAGAAGTAAATAGTCTCTGAATTGACGCCGGCCAAGCCAAGGTCCGGAGGGCTTGCGCTTCTGAGGGCAAGGAAATAAGTACTTCGAGAAGGCGGACCCATTTGAAGAAGAAAGGTTCAATTGACTTATTTTGTGCCCCTCTCAAATAAGTAACTAGCTTATGGTCGAGCCTGCTTACGCATCCTATTTTCAGGTCGGTCAATACTTCGAACAATAAGGCCTTGAAAGGAAGTCTTATTTTCTTCTGGCCCTGCGTCGGCCTTATTTAGGTCTTGAAAGGCTTTCACTGGGTTGGTCCTAAAGGTAAACCCTCCCTTTTCAAGTAAGGTCCTCTCCCTTATGGTCGAGCCTGCTTGCGCATCCTGAAAGGCCCTATTTGGTCCTTGCCCGATGCGGACAAGCGGGTCAACCTTCAATTTACTTATTGGGTGGGGGGGCTTATGGTCTTTAGGCCTTACGGCTCCTTGCTCTCCTTTTGTCGAGCAAGCAATCAATTCCTTACCCTCTGCGGACAAGCGGCTTCGCTCCTTCTTTTTTGCCTATCTTTCTTCCCCTAAAAGCCTGAGCTCAAGACCTTTCCCCCCCTTATCAAGAAGGGCAGGACCTTACCGCCTGAAAGGACCCTTCGCTATGCTCAGATAAGGTATATTTGATATCTTCCCGAACTCTAACTCAGTTAAGTGAACAAATACCGGTTTCCAACGGAGCTTCTTGCACATGCTTCGGTCCTCGCGTTCGTTACCGAACAAGAGTGAGTGCAACGCCTCTGACATACATAAATAATTGGGCTTGTACAATGTGTTCGTGCAGGAACTAGACCGGTCGCCCTCTTGATCTGCCGCGTCGTTTCAGTCGTCGTGGTCGACGGGGAAGAGATAGATGAATGAATGTCCTTTTAGGAGAATGATGAATAATACACCTACCGAGACGGAAGCCAAAGGTTTTTCTCGTAGGTGGACGTATCGAACCGGAATGATCTCTGAGATTGACATCTTGATACACCAATTTCCCATAATGATAAATAGAGTCGATGGTTACTCCGTGGGAAGAGCCGGGGGCTTCCATTCACCAGCGCAGACTACAAGTGCTCTCCGAACCGTGCTGGATAGTAACCCATCACACGGCTCTCCAACCCAACCTATATTGTTTGTGGTGCCGCATTGGGGGACTCAAGGCGCTTGATCCTTTGCCTGCCCCCATGTGCACTCCTCCCCGCAAGCAAGCAGCGATGCTACTCGATCCGTTCCGCATTATACCCCACCCCCTATAGATAGTAAGTAGCGAGGGGAAGGTATAACCGATAGGGATCACGGGAAAGGAAGCACTTTAGTGTTTGTGTAGGATCTATAGTCTATAGTTACATAATTTGTGCATGCAACTTCAATCAATCAGGCCAGAATGCAACCTTGCTATAGTGAGGTGAGCCGTAATGAAAAAATTCTGTGCTATACTATAGGGCATGCTACGGTCCCTCGAGTCTCTCGACTAAGTGGGCAGCAGCGATAAGAGATAGATGCCCAGCAGTTAGTGACAGAATTTGCCGTAATTCTGGATAACACAAATTCACAAATGAAACTACTGCTTGCTATAGTATAGTGCCGTAACAAATTCTGGAAGCACGTTTAGTGGGTGCTAATTTGTTACGGCAACTACGATAGTGACAGAATTTGTCATTCTGCACCTGCCACGGGCTAAGCTAAGTTAGCTTGCGTTGATCGTTTTGCATAATAGGTTGGAGTGATGGTATTCTTTTCCATATCTCGCCTCCTCCCCCCCCCCCCCCCGGGGGGGGGGGGGGGGGGGGGGGGGGGGGGGGGGGGGGGGGGGGGGGGGGCCCCATGAATTCGCTAAAGCCACATTCATTCGTAAGACGGGGGCTCTATTCGTAGAGGGTGGGTTGGGTCGGATAGATGAAGCTGCTTGGCGTCTCCAGTTCGGTCGCCTACTCAATATCGATCGTAGAATTCGAAGTGGTGATATCCTGCCCGCCCTTAAAGAAATGAATGGGGGGTGGGTATAAATGACAGCTTCAACTAGGCGTCTTTCATGAGGTTTTCCCTTTCAATGATGACTTGATCAGGTAGGTAGGTAGGCTAATAAGCGGTAGCTGCTTAGTATCATCAATCTCTTCGTACTGCTTGCTTGATTGATTGAGTGTGCAACCCTTCCCTTACGCAAAGGAAAGGGAGAACCTTGAATGAATAAGAAAGGGTGGTGGGTCGATTTAGGCTCCTTCCCTTCCACTGCATAGCCTTTCCCCGAGGTCCTGAGCGGCAGCAGGTACTACGGGCCCTCTGTCCCACGCATATAACCTCAGGATGCGTGGTTCACCGGTTCCACCGGAAACTCTCATTTGCCGAAGCACAGTGCGCTTCAGGTTATCCAATTCCCAAACTTCTCTTAATTCCGTACGTATAAGATAGGGTATGGGATAAACCGATCCGCAAGGTTATACCCCTCGACTATAGGTGGTAAGGTATAACCGATAGGTTTCACCTCAAAGTGCCTAGTCCCAGATCAGGTTTTCTTCTTGATTATTAAGGTGCGAAGCCGCCAGAGAAGAAATAGGAGGGGCAAGGGCCCTTACTTCTTAGGGGCGGAGCCACTCACTATTCCGATGGTGAGGACCGGTAGGGGCTCGACTGTCAAGGACCCTTTAGGGTGCGTAAGCACGCTCGACTAATAAGGACCCTTTAGGGGGCTCGACTGATAAGGAGAGGAGAGGGGGCTCGACTGATAAGGAGAGGAGAGGGGTCACTCACTATTCATATGGTGAGGGTGCGTTAGCACACTCGACTGTCCAGGAGAGGGTGCGTTAGCACACTCACTATTCATATGGTGAGGCCCGTTAGGGACTCGGCCGAGGTTACGAGGTCGAGGCCCGGTAGGGACTCACTATTCATATGGTGAGGGATTTCTCGCTCATCCATCATATGGGTGAGGGCCCTTACTTCTTAGGGGTCACTCACTCATTCCGATGGGTGAGGACCGGTAGGGGCTCGACTGTCAAGGATGCGCAAGCAGGCTCGACTGTTAACCCCCCAAACCAATAAGTAAACCCTAACCTTTAGGTGCTCGACCCTAAGGATGCGTAAGCAGGCTCGACTGATAAGGACCCTCACCATATGAATAGTGAGTGACCCCTAAAGAATATAGGGCCCTTTAGGGGGCTCGACTGATAAGGACCTTTAGGTGCTCGACCCAGGGTTGACTTATTGGGTGGGGCAATAAGTAAACCCAAGAGGAGAGGACCTTTAGGTGCTCGACCTTAAGGGATTTATCGCTCGACCATAAGGGCCGCCATCGCCGCCATCGAGAGGAGAGGAGAGGGCCGGTAGGCGCTCACCATTCCGATGGTGAGGGTTTTAACGCTCACTCATCATATGGGTGAGGGCCCTTTCCTTTGCGTAGAGGGAAGGGGAAGGGAGCGTTATTTGAATGGATAAATGAAAGACTCCTATCTTCGTTCGAAGGAAGTGCTTAGCCCGGATCGGGATAACCTTAGCGGAGCTGCCGACGGCAGGCCCCCCGTCCGAAAGGGTACATGCGCTAGCGATCAGCGCATGTACGTACAGGGGAGTTGTTGCCTTCCCCCCCCGGAGCCAGGCGCGCCCCTCGCGTTCATGATATCTACATTCAACTGTGCCCCGGAGACACGGTCGAAGCACGCCCAGTGTGCTCCTTTCGCGACATGCTCTGGTCCCCCACCCAAATGAATGGACCAAAAAGAAATGAAAGGTTATCCCAACCCCGGTTCAAATTAGAAGGGCCCTATATTATTTAGGGGTCACTCACTATTCATATGGTGAGGGTGCGTAAGCACACTCGACTGTCCAGGAGAGGGTGCGTAAGCACACTCGACTGTCCAGGAGAGGGTGCGTAAGCACACTCGACTGTCCAGGAGAGGGTGCGTAAGCACACTCGACTGTCCAGGAGAGGGTGCGTAAGCACACTCACTATTCATATGGTGAGGGTGCGTAAGCACACTCGACTGTCCAGGAGAGGGTTTACCAGGACCTTACCTGAGCTAGATAAGGAAGGGATAACCTTATCTAGCTCTTTGAGGGGAAGAAATATGAGTCATCCCTTAGAGCTCAGGTAAGTGCTTCCATCGGGTCTTCTGGCGGGCGAATAAGTCGTGTCCGTCCTGCCGCATCTGCAACGTCCCCCTATCTATCCATACGAAAGGGCAATTCACTCGGTGACTTTCGCGGTCGCCCTCACTAAACCGACTTGGATCTGAACTACGATTCAGATTCAGTCTGACTGAAATCGGATTGACTTTTCGTGCCGTATTTTACCTTTTCCCCTTTCTCCCCGGCCCGATATAGGTTCTCGGAGGTTTTCGTTTCCGTGCAGAGGCAAACTCTCCAGATTTATGCCCAACCTTTCCTTCAGTGATCTTGCAACGAGCAGGAGTTTTTCCGTTATAAATTTGTACAAAGCAATCAACAGATTCTGGCAAAATGGGAGATCTACGTGACCGAATTTTCCTGCTAGAAATATTCTCCCTCTTGCTCCTCATTTTCGACGAGAAAGCATCGACGAAACTGCCCTTCCATATAGATCGTCGTGGCGCAAACTGATTTCTGCGTCTCCCCACTACTGTTCGAAATCCAGCTTTGGTGGGCTTTCCCCAAGGTGACACCGAAGGTCTACCTCCTTTCGTGCGTCCTTCACCTCCTCCATGGGGATGATCCACCGGATTCATAGCAACACCCCGAACAATGGGGCGTCTGCCTAACCACCGGCTTTGTCCTGCCAAGCTTCTCTTCCGTGCACCATGGTTGGGATTGGGAACTATACCAATAGTGGCTCGGCATCGGGGATCTATGAGTTTTTCAACACCCGGAGGTAACCGCACAAGACATTGTGGTGCATTCCCAGGTTTCTTCATTGTTTTAGCGAAGGTTCCTGCAGCTCGAGTCGGCTTTGCGCCTTGACCTGGATTACATTCAATATTATGTACCCATGTTCCTATACGTATATCGGCGGATGGTATGCAATTTCCTACTTGATAATGCGGATCGAGTATGTCGTATCTATAAGCCTGGGGGCGTGGCCAAGAAGCAGCCCGCTGACTGCTACTATGACTATGACTATTCTCTAAGGGGCGCCCTTCCACCCGGCCTTCATTCGCTGCTGTGCGAACAAGGAAAGGTAAGGTATGGGCTATCAAATTATGGGGTTGGTGGTAGCCGCCTAAGTTGAACGAGGTCGAAGGTTTGGACCAATCGCAATTCGTCACCATCTTGCCTGCTTCCGATTGATGACCAGCTAATATATAAGTGTTGACCTAAGCCGCCGCACCATCACTGTGTGTGCTGGGGCTCGGCTCCCGGACCGTACGTGGGCTGCCTCATACGGCTCTTCCTAAGACCCAATTTGTGTGTGTAGGTTCATAATTTGTTACGGCAACGTAGATCTATAGTTCATTCTGGGATCACCTCCATAGGGTGAGGTAACGAACTAATGAGATCTATTATATATGTAATTACGCCATCTCGCCGAAACTACCACATGCTCATATATAACTACCATTTCACCGGGCTATCAATTAGGTACGTTAGTGACTCGACTGATAAGGACCCTCACCATATGAATAGTGAGTGACCCCTAAAGAATATAGGGCCCTTTAGGGGGCTCGACTGATAAGGAGAGGAGAGGATGCGGAGCACGCTCGACCACCGCCCACCACCCAATAAGCATCAAGGGGCATTTGCGTGCGTTTTACGGCTACAAGAATATCCATTTCATGGCGGCGACTTCGGGTGCGGATTGATTAAGGTGCAGATTCGGGACCACCTACTATGGATCATCAAAAGGCTCATCACTCCTGATTTCTGGTTGGTGATTAGGGTAAATACAGTGACCGCGGCGGCTACAGATGCCAACGGACCTATCTTCTACACGGGCCGGGGTTTACAAGCGAGGGAAAGCGCCTCCCCTTCGTGGAAATACATAGTAGGGAAAGACGGCCGGCTCAGTCTCCACCGCAGGCAGGATGAGGATCGCCTTAGGGCTTTCGTACGTAGGAGGGGGCGCATCGGGCCCGATTCCATGGGGTTGGCGACAAATGGCTATATCAATAAACAAGCATAATCTCTATTGGCATGGGCCGGGGAAGCAGCGGTACTTCATCCCAGCCAGCAGCTCTCGAATAACTCCTTATTTCTGGTAATAAATATCCCGCCTGTGGCTCTTCGAGCGAGGAGAAAAAAGACCCTCAAACGAGAGCTACCCTCAAGCGAGCTACCCACAAGCTCGCACCCTTCACTTCCATATTTCTATTCCTTCAAATCTATTTCACTGCCCCACTTTCACTTCCCTTTCTCACTCTGATTCCGGAAAAGGCCTTCCTCTATTGCGTATATAGAGAGGGGGCCATGTTGAACGTTCAGGCTGATGCTCTGTTGTTGGCGAAGCAAAGGGGATACTACACTACTATACTATATTTCTTACTTAAGCCGAGCCAGTGTGGGAATACCTTCGGAAACTGAATCAAGCTCAGCTCAAGTTGTAGGTAGATTAGATATCTGCCTGATGTCAAATTAGTAGCTATAGCCATCCTTCTATACCAATTACTACGCTTTCTGACCCAAGGCGGGAGTAGTATTCACAGTGTGGTGGTCAGTTCAGTCCGAAGACTAAGCTAAATAGAAGATGTACCAGGACTCTGCCTGATGAGTTTGAATGTATGTAGTATCAAAGGGTTGTGAGAAGTTATCTTCCAGGTGGGCTTGGAAGCAGCCATCCTTCGAAGAAAGCGTAATAGCTCACTGGTCTAGCTCCATGGCTCAATGTATCGTTCAGTGATTCACCGAAGCGATGAGACCTTGGAAGCGTTAAGCGGGTTCTAAAGACCCAAGGTTCATTATTATGGCTCACCCATAAAGGAAGGTGAGTTCCGTCTTCCTGGAAGAATCTGCAGGAAAATGAAATTCTTTATAGGCCCACTCACTCTTCGATCTTTGCGAGTGAGAGCTAAAGGCGCAGAAAGTAAGGGTTTTAACGCTCACTCATCATATGGGTGAGGGAAGGTTCAATTTTGAAGATCCTTTCTTGGGGACTATGCTAGTGATCACCGGGAGTATATCCGAAAGACCCACCCTATCATGAAAATAAATAGAGCTAAAAGGGAGTCTTTGTAGGATGAGTGGAACTGGAGATTGGAACCATTTTAGCCCATAGCGAGGGTCATTCTTGTCCTGGGAGAGTAAGTCCAGTGGGGAGGGATCTTTTTCGATGGTTGAATATGTTTTGGGGGGTCTTCTGACGTAGAATGCAGGAATTCATGTACATATATCCAGACCAGCCAGCCGGACACAAAACCAGCCATTGCCTCACCTAACGTTCTAGCCACTACCTCAACGTTCTCGCCTAACGGGTTCGACCAGCTCTAGGGCCCTTACTTCTTAGGGGTCACTCACTATTCATATGGTGAGGGTGCGTAAGCACGCTCGACTGCCTTTGGTTACTTATTTGAGAGGAGGGGAGAGGGTTCTTTTCTTTCTTCGTCAAGCCAAACGTCTAGCCACTACACGTTCTCGGATCACGTTCTCGCCTAACGGGTGGTCTAGTCAAGCCAGCCAGCCAACCTCCTTCTGTTGTCGCACCTCCTTCATCCGTTGTACCGCCCGTCCGCCCGCAAACATATATCTATCCGGCAAGCTCAATAAGCTCAAAAAACCATTGGCTGTCATTCATCCGTTGTCCCACCTACTTCCACAATTGACTGGTACCTAACCCATGCATGGAAGCAAGGCAAACACAAAAAAGACCTATCATTATGGGCAGGAAAGCTCATACGTACTTTGGTTGGTCGATCAAGGCAAAGAACAAGGCTCACACGCACTTGGGTCGATGAAGAACAGGTCAGGGCTCATACGCACTTATACGATCATTAGCCATGCAGAAGGCGAGGAACATAGCATTAGCACCAGCAATCGCACGGAGCAGAGACGGATGAATCAAATTTCCCTGCAAAAGATGGAGGCGGGTCTCAGGCTAGATCGCTACAATCTCCGGAGTCAATCCGACCCGGCCATTGCACTTACTATTAGGAGAATCTTCCTTTATCCCAGTACCCAGCCTCAGGCAACTATCCCAGGCGCTATAGACAAGGTGTCCCTCAGTCCTGGCCCGGCGAAGCTAAGCCAAGTGCTCGGGGAAGGAGAGAGCCGAGCTGAGCGGAGTTTCCCAGCGAACACAAGCAAAGCAAGGATACCTGCTATCTTAAGGCCGGTGGCTGACTGACACGAGGTGAGGACTAGGCCAGAGGCTCTAAGCCCTGAACCCATTTATGGCTATCCTCGGGCTTATCCTTCGCACTGCCATATTTAGGACAGCCCACGCTACCCAGTCACCGTAGTAGAGGCAACCAGAGACGAGGCGGAGGGAATCAAACCCAAGCCGAGCGAAGCGAAGGGGTGAAATCACTATCAGTGCTCTGGTGCCTCTCGCCCTAACCCAGCTCCTATATAGCAAGAAACTATACGAAGAACATGAACTTATACACTAGATACCAAATAGCAACCACCTCTACGAGGGAACATGCTCCCATTTATCCATAGGAGCTGTTCACCCTGCCATAGAATAGATGCATTAACCCGCATTCGTATACCTTTCATCTGTGATTGGTATACCCCATCTCATACCTCACCTACCTACACTAATACCATGCCATTAGATCTCTATAGAGATACAACCAATCACCCAGCATTAGACACAGTCAGTCCACTACCGATCAACCTTTAGCATCTCAATAGCTCTCAGAATACCCCATTCAATAGCACTCCTCATACTGCATGCAACAGACGGATACCTATTAGGACAGTAGAACAGATGCAGTGGGACAGATACCAATACTGATACCATTAGTGGGATCCTCCCCTGCCATCCGTTCGTCTTAGTTAGATCTTACCCATCCCGAATATATATGGTTTCTTTTTTTTTATTTACATTACCAAAGCGAAGCGAGCGCAGTCTGTCAGACAATAACTAGAAAGAATTGGATAGCCCTACGGGGGAGGGGAAGGTGGCATCGTAAATAATGGTGTGTTTCACTATCTGCCTCGGCATCGGATCACAGCCTATGATTGTGAACCCTAACCATCGGCATTATATATGATGGGAGTTATTTGAAACAATATGCCCATCACGTAGTTCAGGGCCTATGGTGTAAGGAATTCTAACTATGTTCTAATTCAAAATAGAGTCCCCAGAACAACATTGATAATGATGATCCATCCCGAGGCACTAGTCATAAGAATCTATGATTGGTATTATGAATGATCGGAATCAATAAGAATCGAGGCCCCTCACCTCATCAGATGCAGCTATCACCCGGGCTATCACTATGAAATGCATTCCTCGCATACGAATTAGTATCCCAGCACACAGATATGGACCTCCACTCATAGGAGTTGTGGCCACCAACAATGTATCCTCTCATTTGTTCGGGAGGGGGTGAGAATCCATCCCCACTCTGTAGCTGTGTAACCATTCGTATATCCCTCATTCGTTTATAGTGATAGTATCTCCCTCCTTCCATCCATCCCGTGATAGCAGTGTACAGAGCATAGATGTGCTTCATTCATTCCATTCGTTGATAGTTATAGGTCTATCCCTCCTTCAATTCCTTTATAGGAGTGTGAGTGTATCCCTTGCTAGAATTCCTTTATAGGAGTGTGAGTGTATCCCTTGCTAGCCTAGACTGTATTCCCTCCCTCCTCCGCTCTGTTAGTGGAAGCCTAGATCCCATGGATGGAAGGATGCATTGAATGGATGGGATGATGATATCTGTCCGTGCATGGCCAGTGTATCTCTCTCAGCAGTGAATGTCAATCTGTCCACGAACCTATGCAAACACGGTGAAACCGAATGAATTCACCTAGGTTCAACTTGGGGAACCATAAGTTTGTAATGGAGTTTCCTGGTTCGAAGGGTCATGGGTATATAAGGTACGCCGCATTTCATGATCATACGAAGGCTAACATTAATAGCAAGAAAAAGAAAGCTATGAATAAACCAGCTATTAATTATAGGATAGCGGAGGACGGACGATTCACGGATATACTTCCCCATGTTGCCGCTCGTGTTATCTTATTGTTCCGCGAGCATGAAAGTAAATATGAGATCTCTGAACCTCAAGCCATAGAGATAATGGAAACTCTCCTTATTAAGTCCTTCAAGTTCAATGAAATGCATCGGACCTATATACCAAAGCCCAACAAACCCGGGGAACTCCGTCCTATCACAATTCCACATGTTTTGGATGTGATTGTTATGGATTCTATGTCCGAGGTCTTTAATGACCTCTTACGTCATACCTTTTTGACGAGCTCGCATGGGTTCCGTAAGAAGCGTAGCGTGGAAACCCTATTCATGGATGTGAAAGATTGGGGACCTGTTGATCGATTCATAGGAGCGGATATAGTGAAATGTTATGATAACCTCACTCATAACAAGTTGTTGGCCGCAGTTCAATCCTGTATAGATGATCAAGGAGTCATGGATATAATCAAATCGTTTCTGCAAGCAGACATTTTCGATAGGAATAGAAGAAATTACAACTATTCGATCGAATCGAAAGGGCCCTCTCCCGGGGGTCGAGCGTTCGTTACCTCACCCTATATTTCTTACTTAGGGGCGGAGCCACTCACTATTCATATGGTGAGGGTGCGTAAGCACACTCGACTGCCTTTGGTTACTTATTTGAGAGGAGGGGAGAGGGTGCGTTAGCACACTCACTATTCATATGGTGAGGACCGGTAGGGGCTCGACTGTCAAGGACCCTTTAGGGTGCGTAAGCACGCTCGACTAATAAGGACCCTTTAGGGGGCTCGACTGATAAGGAGAGGAGAGGGGGCTCGACTGATAAGGAGAGGAGAGGGGTCACTCACTATTCCGATGGTGAGGGATTCTCCGTACTTTCCAATAGTGAGTACGCTTCGATGAAGTATAGCTTTGATGAAATAAGAGGATGCGTAAGCAGGCTCGACCACCGGGAGAGGATTGATCCCTGGCACATAGGCGGCTGGGGTTGCCCCGCCCCTAAGTCATATGGGGCCTTTCGAATGCCGGCAGCCTTAATATTCATATATTATATATGTCATTACGGTCATGATCGAATTCATGACGATCTTCCTGCCTGAATGAGATAGGTAATTACGCTTTAGCAGATCATGCATATCTTATATATGTCATTATGCTATTTTGAGAGATCGAATCAATCAAGTTTCGGCAAAGCGCCTGAACTCTAAGAACTTTGAGAGAAGCGCTCCCTCGGCGAGACAACACTCCGTTAGAGCTAATTCCCTCCGAGCTTGAGAGCTAGGGTGTCGGCCCTATCTCAAACAGATATAGAGACAGACATGTGCTTCGGCTACGCTACGAAGCTTTCTCTTTCACTACCACCATAACAATGACTGGTCTTTCTTCTCTCTAGCTAGGAAATCACTCTCATTATATATGTCATTACGGCAGCCAATGAATTGGATTCAAGTTCAATTGACTTATTGGGCTCTCAAATAAGTAACTAAAGGCTGGTCGAGCGTGCTCCGCATCCTCTCCTCTCCCTCTCCCTCTCCTTAACAGTCGAGCACCTAAAGGTCCTCTCCTCTTGGGTTTACTTATTGCCCCACCCAATAAGTCAACCCTGGGTCGAGCACCTAAAGGTCCTTATCAGTCGAGCCCCCTAAAGGGCCCTATATTCTTTAGGGGTCACTCACTATTCATATGGTGAGGGTCCTTATCAGTCGAGCCTGCTTACGCATCCTCTCCCTCTCCCTTAAGGTCGAGCACCTAAAGGTCCTATGGTCGAGCACCTAAAGGTCCTCTCCTCTTGGGTTTACTTATTGCCCCACCCAATAAGTCAACCCTGGGTCGAGCACCTAAAGGTCCTTATCAGGCGAGCGCCCTGAGGAGCCCAAGAGTCTAGATGGCGCAGGTCCTAGTCTCATGATGAGGGTCCTTATCAGTCGAGCCTGCTTACGCATCCTCTCCCTCTCCCTTAAGGTCGTTAAGGGGTCGAGCACCTAAGGTTAAGGGTTTTACTTATTGGGTTGGGGGTTTCACAAGTCCGAGCCTGCTTACGCATACCTCTCCTCTGGTTTACTTATTGCCCCACCCAATAAGTCAAACCCTGGGTCCGAGCACCTAAAGGGTTAGGGTTTACTTTATTGGTTGGGGGGTTAAAGTCGAGGTCAATGCTTGCGCATCCTCTCCCTCTCCTTAACAGTCGAGCACCTAAAGTCCTTATCAGTCGAGCACACTAAAGGTTAGGGTTTACTTAATTAGTTTGGGGGGTTTATCAGTCGCAGCCTGCTTACGCATCCTTAACAGTCGAGCACCTAAAGGTCCTTAATCAGTCGAGCACCTAAAGGTTAGGGTTTACTTAATTGGTTTGGGGGGTTATCAGTCGACCTGCTTACGCATCCTCTCGCCTCTCCTTAAGGTGAGCACCTAAAAGGTCCCTATGGGTCGAGATAAAGGCTATGGTGAGCATAACGGTTAGGGTTTAACTTATTGGTTTGGGGGGTTTACATCAGAAGCAATGCTTGGCATCCTCTCCTCTCCTTAAACAAGTCGAGCACCAAAGGTCTCTCATCGAGACCTAAAGGTTTAGGGTTTTAACTTATTGGTTGGGGGGTTATCAGTCGAGCCTGCTTACGCAAATCCTTAACCATCGGAGCACCTAAAGGTCCTTATCAGTCGAGCACCTAAAGGTTAGGGTTTACTTATTGGTTTGGGGGGTTATCAGTCGAGCCTGCTTACGCATCCTTGGCGGAGGTTTTTCAAGATTCCCCTACTATTATAGCATTTTCAGGAGGCGGAGGTTAGGGAAGTTTGACTTCTCATTCAGAGAAGTACGGTGATTGGATTCGAGAAAGCGTAATTACATATATAATATATCTCATGAATGACTGGAAGCCTCTAACTAAAAGGAAGAAGATCTAGTTCCAACGGCACCACCTTGATCAGCATCCCTTTATTAGATTCTATTATGAATGAAAGCAGCAGCTACCACTAAGATTCTTCTTCAAGGAAGTGTTATTGAAGTCTGTGAAAGCTGTATGCCCATCCATCCAACAGCTCTATGTTAAGTTCTTCCATCCGTCCGATCTTTCCATCCATTCATCATCCATCCATCCTTCCTAACCTTCCTAAGTCAGGTGAGCCATCCTTCCTCATAAGCGGTGGCTATCATCATAATGGGGCGAGGTGTAGGCAGTAGTGGGCAGAATGGGTAGAATGCGGGGATGCACGAATGCGAGAAGGCGGGTATGGGAGGGAAGCGGGGAAGCAATAGAAGGGGGATAAAGCGGGCGGAATGGGAATGCGGGCGTGATGCGGGATGGTAGCTTGATACGGCTGGCTAGCTCCATAGGGCAGAATCGTTCGGTGGGTCAAACCTCTGAAAGGCCATTTGCGTGACGCCAAAGGCCAGAAGAACTCAACTCAATAAGCCAGGTTGTGTTGTGCCAGGGGCATCGAAGAGTAAAAAGAAGGATTGAATGCTAGGCGAGGCCTCATATTGAGAAGGCTTGAATTCTAGGCGAGGCATCATCTTGCTTGCTCACCCATATCTCACCCCACCATTCCATCAATCAATCAAACTTTAGAGCATCAATCAATCATTCAAGCAGGCATACTCTCCATCCATCTTACACACTCAGACTAGCCTTATGATCCACTACTACCCATCTCAACATCCAGATATCCCAGCCATCAGACTCATACTAATACCCCTTATACCGCTTATACTCACTCTATCTACATCTCTATCTATCCCCACAAGGAAGAGCGCTTATTAGCAATGAATTGATTTAGCCAAATAGATGATTTGATCGGGCCCTCGTATTCATTTATTTTCATAAGGGTAGCTAGATGGAGACTCCATGCTTATCGCTCTCTGGAGAAGGTAGCTAGAGATAAGGTAGGCAGGATAAGGCATTATAAGGCAATCATTGAATGGTTAAAGCAGGTATAAGGATTGAACCATTATTACGTATAGTAAAGACTTAATGAAATAGATAAGATCAGTAGTTCCAGATGAAAGTGACAGACTCATTATACAAGCGACCTCACCATTCATTGATGGTATGTCTTGGCACGAATAGGCCTGTTCTGGGCATGATGAAATGCAAGCACTTGGCTGAATACACGCACTCACTTGATTGAATACACATTCCAAAGTGACTTTAGGGGAATAAAATAAAGGGCCTGTTTTCCCTCTACGAACTACGAAGTCATCGATGTTAAGGTTCGCATACCAGGTAACGTAACCCTAGAGCAGTGAATATTCCCTTGCACTAGGAAGCGCAAGCCCCTCCGGGACCTTGGATTCCCTCCCACTAAGGAGTGGTTAGCTGAAAGCAATAGAGGATTTACAAGCCTAAGAGCTATGGAGAGATGGCCCGTCCTGAGAGCTATGGAGATATGACTGCCCTGATAGCTGTGGGGGGATAATAGAGCTATGGATATAGATGGACCACCCTTAAGATTTATAGGGGTTTTCCCACCTTGAGAGCAGGGATATGACAGTCCTGAGAGTGATGACCACCCTTAGAGTTATGGGGGAATGATTGTCTTAAAAGCCATGTAGGTATGACCGTCTTAAGAGCTATAGGAGTATAACCGTCCTAAGAAGAGCCATGGAGGTATGACCACCCTGAAAGCTATAGGGGATAACCACCCTTAGATTTATAGGGGAATGATTATCCTAAGAGCCATGGAGGTATGATAGCCCTAAGAGCCATGGAGGTATGACAGCTCTAAGAGCCATGTAAGTATGATCACTTACTGGCTAGGGAGCTATAGAGATATGACAGGTTTATAGGGGTATGACTGCCCTTAAGAGGGATGACTGTCCTGAGATCTATGGAGATATTACAGGGTTATTAGCTAGGGAGCTATAGGGAAATGACTGCCCTGGAAGCTATATGGGGATGCTTACCCTAAGAGTTATGGGGGTATGACCACTTACTTACTAGTTATATAAGAAGCATGAGACGGAGTTAAGATAGCCTTCGATTGGAGAGGAAAATAGATTAGGAAAGTGCACCAGTTCAAGTTTGATTTTGAGCAAAATTGTCCTCTCCTCTCCTTATCAGTCGAGCCCCCTAAAGGGTCCTTATCAGTCGAGCCTGCTTGCGCATCCTCGAGGACATCATCCCTTCAATCATGTGGTAGGAAAACACATTGACTATCATATTTGTCAATCACTTGATCATCCTTCGTAGGGGTGGCATAGATTCACTTATCTCTCATCCCAACCTCCATCCCTACGGTTCCCTCCCCAATTGACTCCACTATCTTGACACAGCTACGATTATTGAAATATCATAAATTGGAGTGAGTCTGATCTTTGGGTTTGCCAGATGTAAAGGGGGATTAGTGGTTTGTACACCTTTAGTTGCTTATTCCTTTGGCTAAGCCCATGTATTCCGAGCCAATAGTTCCAACTAATAATAGAGGATCGGAGCTATAACTGGATGGATCTATCTGTTAATCACAGTGATTAGTCCGAAGTACCATGATATGTTCCATCGACCGGTCCTAGGTGTAAATAGGAGGTCCCTGGTGCTAATGATATGTCTGGCCTAATATTTGATCCCCTTTGCATCCATTACCTTCGCAATCGTATGCTTATCTGTTTCCAGTCATATAAGGTAGGTCAGAATGGGTAGGCTAGTCCCAATCGTAAGTGTGAGGTAGGCATTCACCTAGCTATTAGTCGTTTTAGCCTTCTAAGTTGCTCAGCCATCTCGATAAGTCCATCTATTCCCAGGGATTAGATCGCAGGTCTGAGCTTCTTTGGTATTAGTGGATTCGTCCGCCCGTTAATCGGAATTAGTCCATCCGGTGATTGCATTAGTGCCATCCATTTCCAGGTATTCCATTCGCAGGTATTAGTGAGTCAGTCCATCCGTCGCAGCTATGAGTCTTTTAGTAATCCCTGCTCTTCCCAGCTATTAGTGGATTGGTCCGTCCCGGCTATCATTTCATTAGTCCCTGGGATCGATTAGCGGATTAGTCCTCCCTCGGTTAGTCCATATTAGTATTAGTCCATTCGGAAGGTGCATTACCAGTCCGATCGCCTGTGCCAGTTATTAGTTCATCGGCCCTCCCCATCAATGAGTGCTTTTATTTAGTTCGTTAGCCCAGCTATAAGGTACCTAGTATTCTATTAGTCCAGCTATAAGTCTAGTGTGAGCTGTATGCCATCAATGCCATCCTTGAGTACTTAGTACTGGTTTAGCTAAAGATTAGGAGCTAACCCTGCACCCTACGCACCCGGAACCTACCTTCGCTCAGCTTACTGATTGAGGGTTACAAAAAGGACCAAAGATGAAATGGATTAGTTATTTCCAATATAGATTACCCGATCCGGAAAAGCCTATACGTTCGGAGGACCTCACACATACAAATTGGTAGGGATCCTAGAAGGAATATAGGGTGGGTGGAATCTGTTTCAGCCAAAACATGTTTATATGAAACACATAATTCTATGCCGCTTATATGCCATGGAAACACCTACCTACCTTTTCGTATTCTAGATCAGAAACGAATAATGGACATATACCACTTATCCATAGGGATATCCTGCAAGAGATAGATCCAGGAAATGCAATAGGGTAAGGAGATCTGTCGCCGATCCGTTGCTCGGCTTTGATCCAATCAATAATTTATTACCTTTCCCAGGCTTTGATCCGACCGATGATCCAATACCTTTTTCCTTTCATAGATGGCCTTATGTCCCTAATTTCCTTAGCCTTGCGGCGTGGATATGGGTCCCTCAGCGGGATGTGCACTCCATTCAATATGAGATCCTTAGCCTTCTTAGGGATGAAGATAGCTTTCAAACAGAATATGTGAAACAGAATATGTGCCCCAACCATGCGGGGTGAAAATAGATGGCTATATGGCCGCGACCATTCATCCTGGATCGTTCATCCGGTGATATAATTATGTCGAAAACGGGATTTATTGCTTTCCGAAACCAATAAACTATCACGTATAGAAGCGATCTATCTCTATTTGGCATAAAAATAGATATTGATTTCTAGCTTAATCTAGGCTAAAGAACCTCTTTCTTCCACTAGTGGCGTTTCGGTATTCATAGTGGTACCAAAGTAAGAATCTGTTATAATTCAGTGTTGGTTCTTGCAGGTTGCTGTATCTATCCGAACGCCCTTGACCAATGCTCTCTCCCTCCATGTGAAGCCCTTCCATCCATCCCATCCGATCCGATCCGATCCAACACTCGCTCGCTATTGGGGTATTCCTAAGTGGGTTAAGTGAGGCAGGCAGTAAATATAGGTGGGTAACTAGAAGAGTTGGTTGGTTATAAGAGGTACTAAAATGAAAGGGAAGCATATCCTAGCAATGTGGTCTGTCTTCATTCAGAAATTGTATCTGGGTGACCGGGTTCAGCTCGTCCCCCCGAGAAAGAATTAGAACCTTGACTATTTACCTTCCATAGGCTCACTTACCTTAACTTAGAGCTTTGGATGGGCTTGGAAATAACGCACTTCCTGGATTCAGACTTATTGGTTTATGGTCAATTATTTATATAAGTGCTTCTTTCCAGTTCTAGATATGGGTGCCAGTATTTGAATCCTATTGAGACACTTATTCGCTTCGCGCCTTTAGCATCCGCCTCATCTTCAGTTTCATATGCGAGAGGTACGCAGTGAGTCATACACTTCTTATTTATATGATTATGACCCTACCTACCTTCTAACTCTCCAATTTCTTACTTTGACAAGGCCGCTACCCCCTATCGGTCGAGTGTCCGAGTGTCATGAATCGATATCATATATGTAATAACGACTCTAGATGTACCACCGTTCACGACATACTTCGCAATTATAACGGGTCGATCCTCCATTTCGTTCGTTTTAGCAACTCATCCTACTCCTACTCCGAACTCTTGGAATAACTAAATACTCCGCGTGGGTGAGGAGCCAGCCATTCAATAGCCAGCCATCTTCTTCCGCCCTACTCTTGTCACCAATTTATCCGTTGGGTGAGGAGCGGAGCGGAACGAACTCGAAGACCAGGCCAAAGGGAGAGGTGAATCGAATAGAGCCTCAAGGGTAAGGTTCGAAGGGTATGTCCAGTTTAAGTGGTTTAATCATAAAGAGCATACAGGGCAGGTTCCAACCTCAAGTGTCAAGGTTCGAGTCCAGTTTACACGTGGTAAGGCATTAGAGCTTCCCGGGCAAATGTGAGAATATGAAAAGTGAGGCGTAATTCAAGACCTCTATTGTGTGTCAAGACCTCTTCTTATCGTGAGTCAAGGCCTCTGTCCAGCCAGTAGTAACGCGTAGATATTAACAAGTCTCTATTCGACATCATATATCCATGCAATAACTTCTCATGCGAGTTCAACCTGCCCATAGCATGGGTTAACACTTATCCATGCAATTGAAACCTGTTCTATTTGTCACAGGAGACTACGGCTTTCACTTGGATTGAACTCTGGGGCGGGAGACTTTGGCACCCAACCAACCCATGGAAAGGCTCTGCTGTGGAGACAGCCTCTGGCAGGGGCTTTTTCTAGTATAAATTATAGCAGCTATACAGATAGAATCAATGACTTGTTCATGACGATATCATATATGAACCACGTGGATATGGATTGAACGGGCATGGCCTAGTTCTCTGACATCAGCAGCACCTGGCTGGCTTTGGCGAGCTCCTATAGTAACGTCTTGAGCGGACTGGGGCTGCTAGGTCAACAACGTATCCATGCAAGTAGAGCAAGTAGAGTATGGCAAGTAGAGAGGTTGTAGTAGGTCCAGTTGGCTCATGGCAATGACAACTTCTATATGCCGATATTATCTATGTATGATTTATATGGTTCAAATGGATTAGCATTGCCCAGCTCTGGCATTGGCACTTGGCTCTGTAGTGGATGGAGACTTCAGATTTCATAGGCCTTGTCAGCTATGGAAGTGGGCCTTGATGAGTTTAGAGAGAAAGTTTCTATGCCAGTATAGTATTTTAAAACGTCTTTATGCCAGCTCATATAGTAACACTTCGATATGCAACATCTAGGGCCTGGAATCTAATGGCCAGGGCAAAACTTAGATATGGCAACATCATATTATGTTCAAACGTATATATATATGAATCCAATGGTTACAATGGACTTTGTCAATGTTTCTATGGTGACATCATATATTGATGGCTTTACTGTCTCTGGCATCAAATCTAGATCTAGGTCTAGGGAGGAGCGAGCCTCCATAGTTCCAGGTCCAATAGGCCCCATAGTAGCAAGTCGAAATAGGCTTTCACCACAGGTTTAGCTTTAACTCCAAGTTGCACTAATTAGTTAGAACCAACTGTGTTACAAGGCGGCACACGGCAAAGGCAGAGTGAGTGCATGCATGGGCTTTAGACTCTACGGCTTTAGCAGAAAGGTAGGGCACCTTATATTAGCATAGTTTCATGTGCCAATCAATGGACCACTGGCAATAGACAAGGTCAACTTTGATATGACGGCATCATATAGTAACACATAGAGTGGATATGGCACATCCTATATAAACCAAGTAGAGATGCAAGTTCAAGTGTCACGGAGAGCTCTCTCTGGAGACCCGGTTTCAGCAGAGCCAGTTAGAGATAGCGACATCATATATGAACACATTGTAGTAGATATGGCTGCGTAGAGGTCTGCAGGTAAGGTGAGGTGTTTAATAGATCATCTTATCCTATTTCAAGTGGGAAATTGAAACTTAGATATACCAGTATAAATTGCCTTGGTACTGTCAAGACTTCCGGTAGTATTAGCATCTTAGCACTAAGTTAATTAGAACCTCTTGGGTAAGGTTAACAACTACAGCGATAAGTCTCATTTCTAGTGGAACTGAACATAACCTTATTATTATTTGCTAGAGCTCAGGGGGACGCATCCAACTAAACTTCAGTTTGTGTTGTTTGTTGCACCAGGTAATGGGAGAAGTTGTAAGTAAGGTACACCTCTTTGGAACCTTTCTAACTAACAAGGCTTAAGCTGTGGTCTCCTACCAGCAGCATCGAACCTGTATGTAATGGCAAATCAAATCCTAACATCAGCAGCTAATCCCTGTGGGACTGGCTTCTCTTAAGAGAGGCCGGTGAAAGGTTAGGGTATATATGAGAAATGATTAGGCGCAAGGACGTATGTCTCGATGCGATATTGTATAGTAATAGATTGTAGTAGTAGGTCCAGCTGCTGAAGCTTCTTCGCTGGAGCTCTTATAAGTAGTTGTTTTTCTTTATTTCTTTTGAAATGGACAAGTGAAACGTCTCGATGCAAGTCTATGAAAATGTCTAGAGCCATAGAGTATGGCTCCACTATAGCAGCCTTAATCTTTATTGAATGAAATCTAGATAGTGGATAGCTCAAAAGGGTTCATAGATGCTGTACCCTTCTATTCCTGGCCTGGCTGAAGCAAGTGTTGTTGGGCAGCACTCCATCTCTCCCCTAGGGTGAAGGCAGTAATAAAGTCAAGGGTAGGGTTGTATCATCTAATCCGGTGCTTATAATATAAGGTCCTAGGTTGGAAATAACTAAATATCTCTACTAGGATGAAGGCAAGTATGGAGTAAGTCTGGAGTCAAGGTCTGGTGGAAAAGGTCTAGTATGCACGTAGGTAAAAGGAAGATAGGCAGCGAGCGGAGTAAAGTGAAATAGTTCTACTCTAAATGCTGTACCACCTAATATTTCTTAATGAAGCAAACCATCTATCTCCTTGTAGTAAGAAGGCCCCCCGTAAACCACCAATACTCTATTTTGAAGTCCATGCATCCATCCATGCATCAAATCCCATCCTGCCTGAAGAAGTGAAAAACTATCTATAGGTCCTACTAAGGTCTGAATTTATCACGTGGTCTAGGGTGCGATAGCACGCTCGACTAAAAAGCCGCCATCGTGAGCTTGCCGAACTCTCGACTAAAGGCCGCCATCGCTACGAGGTCTCTGTATTAAGGTGGGTAGGTTGTGTGGAAAAACTGAAATCAAGGTCTTTCTCTAAAGCCTGCCCGAAATTCAATATATAGGCCTGATCCCTAATTTGTGATAAGATCAAAAGAAAAGGTCTAAAAGAGCCATTCCGCCTCTGTCCAGTCAATGAAAAAAAGCTTATCAGACGCAGACTAAGTCAACCTTTTGTTTGTCGTAGTTCCGAGGCATAATCCTCCCTCCATCTACTGGGGTTGAGCGGGCACCCGCATTGATCATTTCTATTTAGCAAACTTGATTCATTATGGCATTCTTAAAGAACTTCGGCTATTCTGTTCACTTTTTTTGTTTGTTTTCTTCTGGGCTCTGTATTCAGGCACCAGGTGGGTCCGGTCAATCCGAATCAACCTTCTGAGATGTGTGTTTTGCTAAAGCAAATGGCCCATCGTTGATCTGGGTTCGGAGGCATATGATCTAGATGGGATCCCAAACTTTCATTTTCTTTAGTTAGCCAAATAGCTAATTGAATGCATGTCCGGTGATTCTTTTCATAATCCATCCAATCTCCGGGGTCTGGCTGGCTGCTTATACAAGAAGCTACTACTGGGTCTTCTTTTCTTCTTGTCTGTTTGGCCTATTCACTCCGTGCCTCGTCTTTCTTCCTGGCTTCATCCAATGCCAATCCTGGGTCTCTATCTCTAGTAGGTCCCTCCAAAGTATAAGTAAAGGGGTAAAGGGCTACCAGGTCTAGTTGTTAGTAAAAGAGGGGTAAGGTTTACCATCCCTCCATCCATTCATGCAATCAAGACATCCATCTGGTGCTGCTTCTAAGTTCGGGTAGTTAATAGTAGTACCTCCTAAGTGAAGAATATAGCAGTGAATTCTGCAAGTGTTCTAAAGCATATCCTGGCAGTGTGGGTCTGGACATCCACCCACCATATCCTAAAAGCCTGAAGCCCATCTAATTCCATCTACCCAAGCCATCCATCTAGAGCAGTGAAATCTATACGAAAGGGACCACCCACCCTATGAGCTACTGAAACATCCGTCCCTCCACGCATCCCATCCATTCCAAGCTCGCTCATACAATTGATCTCCCGACCTGCTAATATCAAATTTCAGGTATATAGTGAGTAGCCATAAAGCGATTCATTCAAGTGTTACTAGGTATAACAGGTCTATATCTTCAGGTGGACAGGTTGTTTGGTGGAAACCAGGGAGTTCATAGTGTCTACCCTACAAGGTGCTCCTGGCTTAAGAAGAGGTTGGGCATGATTGTCCCTCCATGTCTCCTAGGGTTTCGGCAGTGAATAAAGTCGGTAAGGTGATCCATCCCCATCCACCCGGTAGTCTCGTCTGCCCAACAGCGTTCTCTCAGGTCTGCCTTTCCTTTCCTAGACGCCTAGGACGAGTTTAGAAAGGAGGTCGGTAAGGTAGGCATGGTCTATATATATTGCTCGTTTCTTGGGAGGGCACTCTAACAGTGCTCCTACTTATAACTAAACATCTACCCAAAGAGAATATCCGACTTGTTCCCCGATGAGTTAGGATGAGCTGCATGAGTTCGTTAGTCTGCATGAGTTCGTTAGTTCCCCGATTTGTTAGGATGAGTTCCACCAATGAGTTCCACCTTAGCTTAGTTGAATAAGAATGCTTACCTTCCCCATACATTGTTAGTTAGTTTCATACCCAAATAGTAGGAGTTAAGAGGCCAGGATGGGATCTTCCTTCCGGTCGAGCCCATGATCCGCCTATTATAATACACTTTGTTGGGGTTAAACCCTCACCTTCGCCGAGCAGCAATATCTGTTTGGGGTCTTACCTTATAGTCAAGGAGACACGAACTAGTCTTTCTTCTCCCCGTACGGATGGTTGAGCCTTAAAGCGTAATGACATATATAATTTCAATTTACTTATTGGGCTCTCAAATAAGTAACTAAAAGGCGTTGGTCGAGAGTTCGGCAGGCTCACCCTCACCATATGAATAGTGAGCCCCCTAACGGGTCCTTGCTTTCCTAGCGTCAAGCAAGCCCCTACCGGGTGTTGAATTCCTTGCCCTAAGAAGCGCAAGCCCCTCCGGGACCTTCCGGTTTCACTCCTTTCCTTATAACATCCACCACGCTCGAGGACATCTGTATTCCACTCCGGGGGTGAAGGCTGGAGAGTCGTTTTCTATTCTACTCCCTCGGTTAGCATCTCCCATCGGATGGAACTAGCTTCCTATCTGGAACTCAACCTAACTTCCTCTATCTCGTGGCACCCACGGTCCGAGCATCAATCTAGTTTAGTTGGGTTACTCGGGCATCCCTCCGATTAAACAAATACAGGCTTCCTTCCCTATCCAGTATTGTATTCTTTCCTCCCCATACGTCATTACGCTATGAAAAGAATATTTGCTTCCTTGCCCTCAGAAGCGCAAGCCCCTCCGGGACCTTTCGTGGTAAATCACTTTCAGATTTGAGATGATTCGTTACTAACGATATAATCCACTTTATATAATGCTCATAAGTAATATGCAAAAGGTGATAAGGCGTAGCTGCTGGTAATTATTTATATATGTAATTACGCTATTTCAGAATTGATCAAATACGGGTGGAAAATAGAAAGGGTGGGTTGGTAGCAGGCATGAAATGAAAGGCGGGTAGGGTGTTTGGAAACACTTAAATAAAGGTAAGATTGTGTCATCTCATCCCGGGTCTATAGCAGTACCTCCTCAAAAACATTCCTGAAGTAAGTAGTCTAGGGCTAATAGGTCTAGGTCTTCAGGTGGGTTTGAACAGCAAGGTAGGGGGTTCATAGCGTGTCTCCCCTGATCTGCCTGGCTAAAGCAATAGGTGATCAGTAGGGTAAGGTGGATTGGTAGCCTACACTATAATGAAAGGTTCGGTAGGTGAAATATGAATAGCGATAGTCCGCGCCACGATTCTTGGCTGAATCAATGGGTTGGTAAGGGCGCACTCAATTAACAAAGGTTGGATTAAGCAGTAAATCTGGTAAACAGATAACATGCACGTAAGTAAAGGTAAGATAGGCTTCTAAAAAGTAAATACAACTGGTCGTGTAAGTGCTTAAGCAAGCCGGTAAGATCTCTAAGTTCAGGTTTAGTCAGAAAGTAGTCTGTCCGCACTCCACCTTACTTATTTCCACATGTGGGTTCAGCGAGAATCCCAGCTGCCTAGCCATTTTTCCATCCACATAAATAGGGGTATGGTACCCATGACCCACCCAATGTGTAATTCGAAGCGACACTACTTTCACATTTTTTGAGTTGGAACCATATACCTATTGGGGGGATTGGGGTGGGGAGATTCCAAGCAAGGCAGCTGGCAGGGATTTTCGCTGTTCGAACGTGTTGAGAGGAAGGAGGGAGACCTGGGAAAGCGCATACAGAACCTGACACTTTGAGTGGGTTCAGGGACGCAGTCTTTACTCACCTTCTTCTTGATCTTACTTCTAACGAAGCCTTTTCATTGAGTAGTAAGTCTAGAGTTCTTCCGGGATTCGGGATACAAGGGAAAGATGGAAAGCTCATGGATAGGATCGAGAAACCCCTTCCGTTTTCATGGATCAACCTCCTCTCAAATGCCTTTTTAGTTTGATTTTGAACCTCACCTTGGAGCTATTATTTAGATACGTTATATCGGGATACAAGTTAGATATTTATATATGTAATTACGCCGCGGCATCACATCAAATGGGTTTTTCAAGTAGGTTCAAACGTCCTCTTTATTCCCCTCAAAGAGCTCTGGAAGGTTAGTGATTACCTTCTAGCTCAGCAATTACGATCTATCTCTAGTTACCGAAATTAGACGAGTCAATAGAGAAATACGTACTTTCTATTAAGCTCCCAGCCGCAACAACGACAAACCACACGCGCCTACGCCCGTCGAAACAACCATCGGATCGGAGCACATCGGATCGAAGCACATGCACGCACCCCTACGGAGCACATCGGATCAGAGCAGCCTAACAAACCCAACCGGCATTTATACCAGCCATCCCAGTTGGCGTTAACCCATTAAAGAACACTTCGCTGTATGGCCCGTTTATCCCACTCAATGATACATGGGTCATCAATCTCTCGCCAAGGGTGAGCAAGCGAACTCTCGACAAGGGGGCCGCCATCGCTCTTTAAACCAGGCTCTTTGAACCCTCTTTGAACAGGGCTCTTTGAACAGGGCTCTTTAAACCAAGCTCTTTAAACAGGGCTCTTAAAACATGTTCTAAGCTAAGGTTCTACATGCTGATATCCTGTGTTGCCCTCCTGGTACTATTCAATGCGGTAGAATTAGTCCACCAGGTCCTTCTTCTTATTTTCTGCGTCCTCCACGGCTATCTGTTATTGCCCTCCAGGCCTTTCCTTCTTTTCAAAGCGAATGGGTGTAATTGGGAATGCGTTAATGCGGGCGAATAGGGAATGAAGTGTGCCATCAATCTCCTCATCCATAAGTGTCTGGGCCTACCCCACCAACTACTACTACTACTATGGCCCATAAGTCGAATAAATCACCCCTAATTGGTGACCACCTCACACACTCGGAATACGTGCCCTGGGCGGTATCCTAAAGATACAGGGTCTAGGTGTACGTACGTGTGTTTATGCGGGCGGTAGAATGCGGATTGAACGTGGGAATGCGAACTCGGATTGAACAACTAACTCTGGGTAACTTCCGGAATCACAAACCTATGGGTAACTTACTTACTTTTCATCCTTCTTTCTTGGGTCAGTTTCAATCCTTCCGTTGGAGCGCCCCACCACATTGAATATGGCAGGTGCGGATTGAATGGCGGGTATGGTATAAATATAGGGGGTGGGTAGTGTGGGAGAATGATGGGTACGAGAGCTGCAATCAAGTGAGAGATCTAAATTGTCTGTGAGAATGAAGGGTCCGTGAGATTGAACCTCGATGGGGCTGTGATATGTGGAGTTGATTGGGCCGTGAGCTGTTACTGAGGAGTACGAAGCTGCTGGAAATGCTGGGGACGCTGGGAGGTAGTTGGGCTCCTTATCGGTACGAAATATGGTGAATTATGGGACGTGAGATGCGGATATGATGGGGACGAAAGCGTATGTTAGTTAAGTTATTAGTTAGTGAAGGTCTTGGTATTACTTGGTTAGTGCAGGTCTTGGTATTACTTGCCACCATCGGCCGGGCACTGACTCTTCGTTCGGTCGAGCTACACTTACTTTTGGTTAATGAGCCATCAGGTGGGGACCAGAGTGACATTCACATTTTCTTATTTGCCTCACAAACTCTATTCCAGGTAAGAACTATTCGGGGTAGACGGATGGGTTATTCGGAGAAGATACGGGGAGGAAGGTAAGTAAGTAAGGAAGGAAGGGTCCTAAATAGCAGATTCTCGGGAAGCTGGTGAGGTGGTTGACTCCGGTGAGAGATCCGGTGAGAGAAAGGTGAAGCAAGATCCTGGGGAGCCAAACCCTACAGATGGGGACTTCAAATCTATATTTCTATATTCTTTTCTATTTATAAGCCAGACGATAAGGAAGGTGATGAGTCCAAGGTCGAGTGGAAACTTCGATAGAAAATATTCCAAGGGCAAATGACAAGATTTCTTATCTGTGCCTAAGTTCGCTCTTCTTCACTTGAGTTGTTGGCGAGGTAGTTGTTGGCGAGGTAGTTGTTGGCGAGGTAAAAGATCTGGTTGCACCTACCTATGGAGATAATCATACATATAAGGAGGACCAACTGCACCACCTATGTTTGTGTAGGTTGTAGGTCATAAGATCAGGACCTCATTGCGCATTTACCTTCGTTCTGGTGTACCTACGCGTGTCTACCTCCGTTCTGATGTACCTATCCGTATCTTTGTAAGTAAGTAAGTGTGGGGTATCATTTCCGTTCACTCACCCGGCCTAGGGGAGGGCGAAACAACAAAGGCGTGGAACTCATAGGGGGGAGGGGAAGTCACTTTGTAGGGGAGAAACACTTAGAGAGGTAGGGAAGAGATTCGCCCTAGATTCCCCTAATGGATAAGTGGTTTACGGGAAGAAAGATAAGGACCTTTCCCGACCCATGACAACTTTTATTACTAGCCTCGCAACCTCCGTCCAAGGCGAACACTCTCTTTACCGTAAGTGGTAAGTGTCAAGGGTTGTAAATGGGGAATTAGCCCAACGCCCACATAGGATTCACTCTTTAAAGCGCATAACCTCTGACTATTGGTTGGGGGAGGGAGGGCCAAATCTCCTACCTAATCAGGGATAGCATCCTTTATAAAGAAAACACGTTCTTCTCTATAGAGATATGTCCGCTTGGTCAATTATGAAAACAGCACTTGATGACGACATCACATGCTTGTAAGTAATGATTCGCCATGCTACTAACTCGAAGTACGTATTGTGCTAATTCCCACAGCTAATTCCCACATATATCAGGACGAGGCATAATTACATATATAATAGCAGCGTTATCGAAGGATTGATCTTACCAAAAAGGCCAACTTTTCATTTCACACAGTTAGATAAACTGAGATCATATCTGTTAGATAAGGAAGGGAATCAGGACTTGACCGAGTTGAGAAGTACCTTACTGGGTGAGCTGGGTGAGCAGGACCTACCTTACCGCCCGCCTGAAAGGACCTTTTAAGAAGGGAAGGTTCTTCTTTCTTCCCCTCAAAGAGCTAGCTAGAAGGTAAGGAAGGATTGCTTGCTCAACAATAGGCCCGAAGGGTGCGATAGCACGCTCGACTAAAAAGCCGCCATCGACTCGGCCGAGGTTACGAGGTCGAGGAGGGCAAGGCCAGGTTCTTCAATGTAAATATGAAAGATATCTTCTCTAAGAGCCTTTTTCTCTCAACCTCCCTTTCCTTCTGACTTGCCTTCCTTCCAAAGAGACCCTAAGTGACTGGTCTTTTTTCTTATTATTATTCGGGTTTCGTTCTTCCTCTTTCTAGGGTCGCCTTCTTTCTTCTCAACGGAACAATAACTATGGCTTTCCACTTTTCAATGTCGATTCATAAGGCTGGCTTTCCTCCAACTCTAGAGACTGGCCTTCCTTTTTATGGCTACTGGCCTTTTTCTGACTGGCCTAGCTGGAAAGAACTGTACAAACGCAGGGCTCGAAGAACGAGCGGATCGGGGAATTACTTTACCGTACCGGGCGGGTGCTGGGGAATTATTTGACCGTTATCCCGCCTCCAACTACGATATATAGTGACAGAATTTTGCTTACTGACCTGCGATAGCGAACTAAAACACCCACCAAGATACAACACCCACCTTACAACACAACTACGACTAGCACTAACCAGACCAGCTAGGCTAGGTTATCATATCAAATCACTTACTTACGTACATATACTGTGTTACCTCTTTATTTTCTCGTGGGCTTGCTAGATTGATTCGATTGATCGATAGAACCCATGTTACCAACTTATGGAGGAGGATGCTAACTTATGGAGGATGCTAACTTATGGAGGATGTTACCAACATGAAAGCTTAACGTACCGAAAACAGGAACTACCTTGAATGGACTGGACTAACGAAATGCTGATCGATACCTTGTGATCTTACTTACGCTTACCAGGCCTAGGGAGGTTATAAACGATAGGCCACAGCCCCACCTACCTGAGAGATGAGGAGATCTTGTCAGCGAACCGAAAGAAAGCAGCGAACCCACAGCCTTTCCCGACCCCCCTGCCAAAAAGAGAGAGCCCTGGGGAAACACCAAGTAAAGCAGTCCAGGCCAACCAATACCACCTACAGGGCCCTATATTATTTAGGGGCGGAGCCACTCACTATTCCGATGGTGAGGACCGGTAGGGGCTCGACTGTCAACCTTTAGGGGGCTCGACTGATAAGGAGAGGAGAGGGGGCTCGACTGATAAGGAGAGGAGAGGGGCGGAGCCACTCACTATTCATATGGTGAGGGGTCACTCACTATTCCGATGGTGAGGGATTACTTCAACCTGCCAACTAACTAACCAGGGCCCTATATTATTTAGGGGCGGAGCCACTCACTATTCCGATGGTGAGGACCGGTAGGGGCTCGACTGTCAAGGACCCTTTAGGGTGCGTAAGCACGCTCGACTAATAAGGACCCTTTAGGGGGCTCGACTGATAAGGAGAGGAGAGGGGGCTCGACTGATAAGGAGAGGAGAGGGGCGGAGCCACTCACTATTCATATGGTGAGGGGTCACTCACTATTCCGATGGTGAGGGATCCCACCTGCCCACCAACTACGGAGCCACCCACCTCACTCCAACAGTCCAGCTAGGTGCTGATATCACATAACTTACTTACGTTTATATAACGTGTCACCTCTTTCTTTTTATTTCGGGCTTATTTATTCGATTGGATTTATTCTATTGATGATGCTCCCCATGTTCCCCCATCACACCTGCAGTTAACCTGATGCCCACCAGGATAACCTACCCGCCTGGGAAATAGCCGAGAAAAGAAAGCAAGCTGCACGGAACCAACACAGCTTGTTCCTACCTGGGCTGGAATGGCTCTGAGAGAGAAAGAAGAAGCACTAGCTCTGGCTGGGGACCGACCTGCCAACACTTACTGCACGGGGGACCCCGTAACCCCCTTCCAACCAGAGAGGCACCAACCCCCACCAGTACAGGACCACCTATCCAATCAGGACAAGACAATCAGGACAGTACCACCAAGCCCACCTACAGGGCCTACCACCTGCCATCTGGGTTCCCACCTGCCCACCCATGACGGAACAAGACAGAACAGCTAGGTGGTGACGTAGTTGCTTATATACGTTATTTTACCGTGTTTCCTAGTTAGTTGATGAGTGTTGTTGCTTGATTGATTGGCTTGATGAACTTGATTGATCCATACCCCACATGTTCCCTACAGAGCTTTATTGGATTTACTTGCTTGATTGATCCATAGACCCCATCGTTCCCTACAGACCCACTGGACGGAGCATAGCTCCTATAATGGACACAACTGTAAGTCTATAGTGCTAGTAGTAGGCTTTCACTCTATGAAACTTCCTAAGGCTAAAGGCTAGTGTCCGTAAGGCTGGTTTCCATTTGTTTCCTCCAATGGATCCTAAAGTAAAAGCTCCTTAACAATGGTATGAAAAATCACAACATTTCATTCATTTTAGAGTCAGGAGTTGGAGTTTGGAGTAGTCGTTGTTGGAGTTTGGGGAGTTTGGAGTTTGGCCTTCTCTGTAGATGTTGACTCTTATCGGGACGTGAGATGAAATCAAGTAAGAAAGCTAATTTGTCTTCTCTTGATGGCTCCTATTGGGAGTGAGCTGTTACATCCGGGAGAAGAAGCGTTCGAGAGCTGGGAGAGAACCCGGGTGAGGTGCGAGAATGAAGGAAGGAGCCAACCAATTCACCCGAGATAAGAGATACCAGAACACCAAGATATGATACCACATCGCATTATATATGTAGATTTACAATTTGAGAGGAGCTTAGTAAATAAATATAGGAAATTAGAGGAGCTTAGGAAATCGATGTTGAGTAGTTAGTTGGCGGAGCTGGAGTCTTCCCCTAAGAGCCAACCAATCGATGAAGAGTTTTAAGAGGAGGATTACCCGAAGAGCACCGATTTCTTTTAGGTTTAGTGGGGACCCTCGCTGCTTCTTGATAGACTGATTGATAGCAGGCGAAAGGGCGGCTGGCTTGCGAGGAGGCGGTTATATAACCCGAGCGAGGAAAGACCAATTCGTGACGCTACAACCTGTGATAGACCCCGAGATTATGATTCGCAAGACAAGTGCTACGAACCGGATACCCGCAATGGGATCTTATCAATTTAGTAGACCCCGATCTCGATTGCAAACTGGAGACGATGAACTTTACGGCGGGCTTCCTGCTTGCTGGGAGAAGAAAAGAAACGCGATTGCTTGCTTTGGTTATGGGACTGCTTAGTTAGCCACTTATAATTAAGTTTCAGAGCCAGATAGCAGCCTTGCAAGAGCAGATCATGGAGCTGACAAAAGCCAAAGTAGGTAGAGAACAGGTGTAATGTACCACCTACATGACTGAGGTTAAGCTTTCCACATAATTCCCTCTAAGTAGCCAGTAATGTATATTTCCTCACCATATGAATAGTGAGTCCCTACCGGGCCTGACCCTGGCCTTCCTTGAAGTGGTAATTTCACTAGTGAAAGGGGGAAGCAAGGTACGAGCCTAAAGATCGGACGCTAGGAGATCGAGGGTAAACTTGTTCGAGGTAGGGCTGGTCTCCTTCCTATCGAAATTCTCATGCGATAACCCGAGCTGGCTTGCCCTGCAATCTCCCCACGCGCATAACTAGGGGTATGGAACCTGCCTTGCCATCGGACCAAACACCTTAGAACCCAAACCGCGAACCTGAGGACCTCACTTCTGAGGACCGGAGGGGCTCGACCAAAGAAAGAAGTAAGTGGCTGCTGGTCATTCTTTATATATGTAATTCTAATTCTTTATATACGTAATTATGCCAACTAACTAAGGTAGCCGGATTTCACATATTCTTAGGTCTACGCAGCCTTCCCCTCCCCAGCTTGGGCGTGTCAAGTAGCCGTAAAACGCACGCAAATGCCCTCTCCTTATCAGTCGAGCCTGCTTACGCATCCTTTCAGACGAGATTCCACTCTCGATGCATGCCTCTGGAAAACTACCGCAACATAGGCTGGCTAAAGAGAGATAGATCGAGTAAGTGAATCGGTCTACATTGAATTATATATGTCATTACGGCAGCATCTGAATCTCTATTTTATGAACCTAAACTACCACATGCTCATATATAACTACCACCATAACAATGACTGGTCTTTCTTCTCTCTCTCTAGCTAGGAAATCACTCTCATTATATATGTCATTACGGCAGCCAATGAATTGGATTCAAGTTCAATTGACTTATTGGGTGGCCCCTCTCAAATAAGTAACTAAAGGGTGGTCGAGCGATGGCGGCCTTATTAGTCGAGCGTTCGTACCTCACCCTGCCGGGGGCACGATGGCGGCCAGTCGAGCCTGCTTCCTTGATGCTTATTGGGTGGTGGGCTAGATTGAGAGCAACTAAAGTTCCTCTCCTTAACAGTCGAGCCTGCTTACGCATCCTCTCCTTAGATTGAGAGCAATTAAACCGGTTAGGGTTTGCTTATTGGGTGGGGGGGCTTATGGTCGAGCCCCTCCGGTCCTCTCCTCTCCCTCTCCTTAACAGTCGAGCACCTAAAGGTCCTTATGGTCGAGCACCTAAAGGTTAGGGTTTACTTATTGTGTTGGGGGGTTAACAGTCGAGCCTGCTTGCGCATCCTTAACAGTCGAGCCTGCTTCCTTGATGCTTATTGGGTGGTGGGCTTATGGTCGAGCCCCTCCGGTCCTCTCCTTAACAGTCGAGCCTGCTGTAGCATCCTTATGGTCGAGTGCCAATAAGTGTATAGTAATTAACCAATAGAAGAGAGAGAACACTGGCACGCACTCCTCGTGGTCTAGAGCCCCAGAAGACCCTCTATCCATAGAGAAGATATAAGGCCTCTCCTCTGGCGGACCGAACCTATAAGAGGAAGACTATACCTATTGGAGGTACGACCCTTAAGGTAGAATCTAAAGGCCTTGTATGTCGCATTTACCAATGCTCTAATTAGACTTTTATTAAGCATTTACCAATAAGTGTATAGTAATCAATATAATGATTGATATGGAGCATTTACCAAAGTGTATAGGTATGCTCCAAGCAAGATAATAATCCTTGTATGTAGCATTTACCGACGAGAGGGTGGGGACGAGTAGGAATGCGGGTCGCTGCTGGGCCTGATCTAATTTATCCATACTTACTTATAAGAATAGAACTTATAAGAATATCTAATGGATTTTCGCTTCTGTTCAGTTGCCTAAATTTGTATAGGTATATCTTTGAATGTTTAGAACTGGCACAAAGAAAAGTGAGCATTTTTTTAGAATCTAGTTCCGCAGGATTTACGATTTCTCGTCGCAGCTCGGGATCATTGGGCGCTGCGTGGCGCTGTTCAGCTGCCAGAGCGCCCGCCATTGATTGGTGTCCGCGGTGTAGGGGCGAATGAGGGGGACTTCTTTATTGGGGTAAACCCAGGATCAGTTTGCCTTCGAACGAGAAAGAAAAAGGTCTGGTGTGGCTTCCCCGAATTCCAGGGGGAGATTGGGGTAAGGCCATTGAAGGGGCCCTATGTTTGGTGCAACGTCCTTATAAGTAGTGGGGAGGTCATATATACGTGTGGGATAACCACTTTGAAACTCGCCCTTAGATAATAATAGGGAAAACGATGGAGTTATTATTATTTTAGAGGGGCAGCAATACAGCTTTCCCGTTTATGCGGTGGCTATCGGCTCGCCTGTAGCCGAATGCTAAATTCAGGTATGGGTGGGGAACCCTAATTCATGGTTTCAAGAGTCTCCCTGGGGCCAGCTATCGGTGTAGTGCGAAACACCTGGGATGCAAAACAGACGGACATTCGGCATCGCCACACACCTTTGTTGAACATAGCTATCTCCCCATGAGATGAGTGAGAGCCATCCATGTATTTGGAAAAACCTTCTCGACATTCTTCAATCCCAATCCCATTACGCTTTCCTGCTCCATTCCCGCCTTTGCTCAACCGAATCCAGTATTTAATACGTGATAGATGACCCACTACCTTCCATCTACAAGGTTCTAGTGTGGGCTGAATTACCACTCCTCTGATTTGGCTTCCAAGGCTCATTATTATATAAGCGGTGCTCACCCATTTCCATCGATTCAACTCGACTAGAGCTAAATGGAAATCCAATAAAGTGAGCGGATGGCCTGGGAACGGATTCGTAGGTGCGTACTGGGCGAAAGTCAAACATCATTGATATGGTCGGAGATGGAGTGAGAGAAGGATTGGCAGGTCGAATGAGTTGCTTTCCGTTCTCATTGATTCGATGCTGCGATCACTACAAACCACCAGCAAGCTCAATAGCTCTTGGAATTGGTACGGCATGGTCTCTATTTCTACTCTCAGGGGGTCATAAGCAGAATCCAGTCTTTTATAGGTGATATCTGACCAGTCAATTACCTTGATAGCAGATGTGATAAGCAGGATTTGTGGCCATTGATTATTTGACAAAATGGGAAGAGGCTATGCCAACCTTCGACAACAAGGAAAACATAGTGGCTCGCTTCTCAGTTATCAGAAGAAATCAAATCAATCAGTTTCGATCTATTATTTAGGAGTCGGTGGTTGGTTCAGCTGCTCCCGGTGCGATCGATCACCCCGCCGTTAGGGTTCAGTTATCAGTCAGATTGAATCAATCAGTTTAGATCTATTATTTGATATATTTAAGAGTCGGTGGTTGGTTACGTGACAGCTGCCTGCTCCCGGATCACCCCGCCGTTAGGGTGTATTGTTTCTCTAGTGTGTAGATCAGGAAAGAAAGTAAGTCAGAAGGCAAGTGGATGCAATCACCCAACCCGCCGTTAGAGTGCGTGCGTGTAGATCAGGACAGAAAGAAAGTCATAAGGCTGGCAAGTGGGATCACCCGCTCGCTGCTCCCGGACATATTCTTTCTGGCTGGATCGATTGACTTACCTCTTAAAATCGCCATCCATATTAGATTATTCACGATCGCATGATGCTCCCAGATCAGGATGATCCTTTTTTCCATGGAATATTCACGAGAACACGCCGACTTGTCATGTGTATTTCTGGGATAACGCGTTCAGTATTCATTATTAACGAGCACATGCTTTCTGTTGCTGTTCCCAGATCAGGATGAGACTGTCTCATTCATTGCCAGATCAATCAGGCAGGATGATCCAGTTTCATTGCCGAAGAAATCAATTCGGTCAACCCTTCGTACAGACAGGAAGGCATTGGTCCTTCGAGGTCAATAGGTCCGCCGGCCTTACTTAAGGAAGGGAGAAAGACTCTCTTTTTCTTATCTTCCCTTAATAGTGAGTTCGGGGATAGATGCTCCAACAGAACGTCTCGTGGGCACAGTCAACTCCGAGGTGCCGCTGTATCACTTGGAAAACACTTCTTTAGCACTAATTCGTGTGGTTTCCACTTCTCCAAGGGAACCAGATACAATCCAGTGCCCAAGGGGGTGCCCAACACTCAACGCATCGAGCTTTCATTTCTCTTTGCAGCCCCAGGAGGCAATCCCATAGAAAGAAAAACTGACTCATCAAACAAAGCACGGGCCACTCGCTACGCTCAACAGACTACCGCCCGGCATAAACCCTTATTCCTCATTCAACCTTACCATGTGTTATACCCGGTAAGGACATGAGCCATCCTAATCGTATCTATTACCCGTATCTATTATATATTCTCCTTGAAAGGCACATCCCATCACGTTTCAGAAACCCAATGAGGAATCCATCGTCTCGGAACCCCATCTTACGTTTCCTTTTACAAATCATAGCCAATCACAAACGTCAGGCCATTCCACCAATGCACCAGTCAAGAGCTTAGCAATTCTTGAAAGGGAAGTTTTAGTGCTTCCTGACTGAGCTCTGGTGGACCCTAAGTCGTGTTCCTCATCCCTTACATTCCTTAGGCAACCTGAATGAAAGGTGAAAAAGCTTAGGCAACCTTAACAGTCTTTATAACCGGGGTCAGGCTCAGTACGTCAGGGGTTAAGTCCCTTATTGTGCCCAGGAAGGAGATTAACGAACTATAGACTTGACCACTGCCTCATAAAACAATCCCATAAGGAAAGGATATGAATGAGACATTCTAATAGGATGCTTATTCATAGGTCTCCATAGTGTTGAGGTCTGCACATTACCACTGCCTCATCAACCGTTGTGTTAAAGCTCTAAAACTGAGGAAACACTCAGAGAGAGACATTGCCGTGGACATGCGAATTACCTCAGGGGATCTTACATTCCTCAGGGGTGCGCTATATTCCCACTGCCTCGTGTGCGCACAAGTGTGGGCTATTTCACACTGCCTCATCAACCAATCGCATAAGGAGAAGGATATTTCTTATCCAAATGAAATTGGTCTCTATTCATAGGTCTCTATTCATTAGTCTCCCACTATGGTTTGCACATTATGAAGCAAGGTACGGCTTACCTAGCTAGTCTTTTACGTATTCCCTCTCATTAACCCAATTCACACTGCCTCATTAACCCCTGCCATAAGCATATGATTCATTCATATTCAACAGACTTACGAGCCATAGATAGATCACTGAGGAAGGAAACACTCAGAGACATAGACAAACAGATTCAATAAGGCCCAGCACTCTCTTGCAACCCCTAGTGAAGTGGTCGATCCTAAGGGAAGGGAGGGGATTCTACTTTGCTATAAGGTCACTGGCTTTTTCCTATCACTGGGATTATCGTACCTCTATAAGGTCACATTATTCGCAGCTATTCGGAGATCTGAATTCGTTGCTAGTGATTGATGGAAGGAGCTAGTGAACCAAGGAGCTACTTACCCAAGGAGAGGAGATAGATCTCCATTCCTAGCTATAAGGTCACTCGCATTAGCCTAGATATAAGGTAAGGTAACCGGATTCAACTCACATAATCCTAGCTATAAGCAAGCAGAGAGAAACAAACTCAGAAGAGATAGATTAATACGGTCACCACTTTTGATTTTGGTACTTTAGAAGCGATATAATCCTTCTTCACTAAGGTAGATAATCCTCCTGGGGAGAGGCAGATATTCTCCGGATTCACTGGATAGCACTGCCCCACTCTATTAGGTTACTTACTCTAATAGGTTATGCAGAAACCCCTTTTCACACTGCCTTAACTAAGGTAGAGAAGCCTTCCATGCGGTGCGCTCTATGGACTAGGAAAGCACATCCAACCTCTCCGCCCCGATGTCCCGCTCAGAATAGGGGGAGGGAGATCCACTACCGATATGGGGTATATTGGGATGTTCCCACTACCGAAATAGCACCATGAGGTTCCACCACTACCAATAGGGGTATGAGACCCGCATATCTACGTGTAACTCGCCCATAAGAGGTAGGTAGGCGTGATCTCCTTAGCACCCCACCCATTAGCTTTCCCTAGGTGTGTTGGTTGGATAGCCTACTACTACCGCCATATTCCCCATGAGGCATATCCCCGATGGAGCATGAAGATGGAGCTATACCGCTATATAGAGACCCGGGAGCAATGGAACCTGCCGCCATAGAGACGACGAGACCGGGGAGGTTCCACTACCGCATAGGTGTTTGCACTATACTATCAGGTGAGGTGAGTTAGGCCAATAGTGAGTTAGTCATTGATGAGCCCGTGGGATATCCATACATTCCGGGATACCTAACCAAGAGACCTAGCCATTGCAGCCAGACCTACACACAGAATGTCAGAAGGAGCCAATCATAAGTCTATGATACTCACATATATACGTTATACGTTCAATCACCCATCCCGACGGAGTGAGTTAGGTGTGCACGGATACTTATTTTGGACAAGGCGGGAAAGCCTAGCATGGATGTCGAAACAGTGGTTGGCCGAAATGACACTGCCTTTTCTCTAGATCTCTACATCAATAATAGATATACGATATCACATAGATACGTCCTCGCCCTCCTTATGTCAGGCGAGCCCTACGTCCTTTCCATCTCTAGCTAGGAAATCACTCTCATTATATATGTCATTACGGCAGCAAATGAATTGGATTCAAGTTCAATTGACTTATTGGGCTCTCAAATTAAGTAACTAGCTAGCGGTCGAGCCTGCTTGCGCATCCATATGCTCATATATAACTACCACCATAACAAGGACCGGCTATCATAAAAAGATTGTATAAGACCACCCTGTCCTACCGGCTGAAGACAGGCAGGAAATGAAAAGTATAATCCATGCACTTTAGCGAATAAAGGCACTTACTGGACCCAGCACTGGACCCAGCACTTGACCCAGCATAAAGCGAGCCTGAACCGGATAAGCAAGGTAGGACCAGACGTCAAAGCTTGGGCCGAGACTGCCTCGCTAATAAAAGAGAAAGAGGCTGTGACTCTGATCCCCTCTGATTCGCATGGCTCAGCTTGACCAGTTGATGAACCAGCAATTGAAGTTGATCCCACAGAGGCAGTGGTTTTACCCGTTAGAGATCAGGATCCAGATCCTATAGTAGGCTAGGGATAGTTACAGCCCACTAGCTTAGGAGGTTCCCCAACCAACCAACCAGCTAGCCAGGATTACCAGCCCATAGTCATTAGGATTACCACCTATGATTCGGTCTAATCAGTCAAGAAGTAGGGTAGGTATGCTTGCTTGTAGGTTAGGCAGATCAGCCCATCAGACTATAATTAGACCCCAACTAGAGGTACTTGGGCCGGCAAGAACTCATCTACAGGGTCAGGTTAATCCCAGCCTGGAACTACTATTCCTACGGGGAGCTTTTATCCAGCCAGACACTCTATACCGGAAACGAAATAAGATACTACGGGATGCCTATTTAGTGGAACCTAAGTCTCTACGGGGAGCTAAGCAGCCGGCACACAAAGTACAGGTTTAGGTAATCCCGGCAAGCACCAACTTTGAAAGGGCTGGGCCTCCTACTTATCCTTGTACGGCAAGCTATTATCCATCCATGAACTATATGTATGGTCCGGGGCTAATTAAGCATCCATAAACTAGACTTGCTGGCAATATTCTTATTACTGCGGCCCCTATACTGGCGATAAATGGATAGTCTCTCTTTTTCTATTTATCTACATCTACTTTTTTCTTTAAGCATGCCTAAGTGAAGTATACATAGACTGTAGTGCCCTAAGGTTTCTTATATTCAGGGCAACTAAGGCATTACTCCTCACAGCCCTTTGTTTCCAGAGCTTCAGGAGCACCCCGGCTCGTCTAAGCCGCAAGAAGAGTGGAAGGGCTGTGTAGGTGTACGAGGTCAGAGCGGGCGTAGACAAAGCGTTTGAAAGGCCATACAATTAGATAATATAATGCACGCGAGGGTGCTTTAAGATCCTACTTTTCACTATTTTCCTGGCAGAAATGTATAAATACAGTATATCTATCTTTGTATATACAGGATATCTATGTACGGCGGACTCATAACATCCCCAAAGGCCGCCATCGTTAGTAGGAACCGGCTCATCCAAGCACAACCCAGAGTATAAGGGTTGGGAGCCGTGCACAAAGTAAGGGAGACATAGGCAAGCCAAAGCGTCTTAAAGGGCATTATTTATATAATAAGAAACTGCCCAATGAGTTCCTGTAATGTTTTGGGCTGGAGAGCCCGTACTTATAAAGGACCGGAGAGCCTAGCAATGTAATTTGACCTATGGCTTATTTCTGTTCTTTTTGGACTTATTGAGGAATAAGTAGCCTGACCTATGTTATATACGTTGCATACCTAGGACGAACGGGACCGGTTCTATCGCCTAAAGGCCTTCCCTGTAGGCTCTTTCCCTTTCTTATCCCCTGATGGTAATGCTGCCTATTTAAGCAACAAAAGGAGAAGTTCCTACAAGCGCCTGTGACCGGTATATTCCCACTCCAATAACACTAGTGCTTTCCTTGCCCTCAGAAGCGCAAGCCCCTCCGGGACCTTATAGTTGGGATATTGTTCTCAGTAACTAAACCTCTTTCTTATTTATGTTAACGCTCTCCTTCATACAGTTAGGTATATCCTTACCTTATTGCCCTTCCCCTTCCTGTAAGGGCTTTCGTTCGTATTCTGTCACTTTGGCGGGAGAGATTGATTGATTGTACAGTTAGGCCAATTCATAATACGTTACCCTTCAGAGATAGATTCATTTACCAGGTAAATAAGTCCTTTCCTAGTGTGAGTTATACAAAGTCTATATATATTTCTGTTACTGGCAGGCGTTATGGAGGTAATGATTCAATCAAAGGAGGTGATAATTCAATAATTGGTGTGTTCGTATAGTTAGTTGCCTTAGACCCCATATGCCCTAATAGCATTAGGAAATCGGTATAAGGTGGCTTCTCCCTGCCTGGATATTTTGATTTGACTGGCTCAGGCTGGCTCTTTCGGAAGGCTCTTTCATTGAGAATGGTCACTTACGCATAGCTCAGGTGAGGGTGAGTAAGTAACGCTAATGGGAGGAATTTATCCACAATATGGGCCTAGCTCGGCTTGGGCTTCGCCCTTGATAACACAAGAAATTCATAACCCGTAATGAGGCGAAGAGGAACCCCACATTCCTGCACCCCACTGTTAGCGAGGTACTATTCAATTTGAGTTAACCATTGATTCTATATTGCTCAGTTAGGCGATTCTATCCATTGATAGGTTTCGACGACCACGCTTCTATCATCAATTGAGAGATAAGGTGATAGGTAAGTATTGCTCAGTTAGCTTCTTCCCGCTCGATCTCGTACTTACTTAGCTCGCTCGATATTCTTCCATGAAAGTGAGCCGATTATAATGTAGCTTTAGAGGGATCTTTTTTATGTAATATATTTAGGCAAAAAAGACTACTCTCTGCAAGTGTGTTTAGGAGCAGTCTTTATTTCGCTACTCAAGTTATACCCTTGTTCATGCTAATGGATACTTGCTTCTCTGGCTGGTAGGGAGAGAGGGGACTTCTCACGCCTACCTTCTCTCGCCCTCCCTTTTTCGGTTCCACTAAACCTACTCCTACTTGGCCTTACCCAAGACCAAGGATTATAACTTCGCCTTATATCTTGACTCTACGTGGGCTACTCGGCATGATCGGTAGAATCAGGTTCAATTGAGCAAAGAGGGAGAAGAAGGTGAAAGAGCCTACAGGCCTTCCTCCCACGTGCATGACCTGTTCTGTTTACCGGACTCACCATGGATACCTACTTAGTTTCCGGTTCTTTCCATAAAGAAGATAGACGGACAGATAGACATACTGTGTGTGTCCCCCGTTCTTTCCATAAAGAAGATAGATTGGGCACGCTTCGCGCGCAAACACCTGGTCTTTAACGCTTCGCTTACCAAAGTGTCCGTTTTTTTCAATCAAAAGGAAAGAGACTAACCACTTGTTCGTTCATCACTCACTTGTTCGTTCAACTACGCTTCGCTCCCCATAATTACATTAATAATAGGTCGCTTTGCTAACGCTTCGCTGGGGAACATTTATTAGTCCCCTCCCTTTGGTCGGGAGGAATAAGCCTGAAAACCTTCCCTTCGGTCGGTTTAAGTCCATAATATCATATACAATCACAAGTCTGATATACCCTCCCTTTGGTCGGGATGGCATATTAGCATATATAGATGGATCTTTTCAGTCAATAGAAAGAAAATCATGGAGTTAGGTGTTCTCCTCTCTATATTTAATAAAACACACGGGGATTCAACATTTATAATCTAAATGTTGAATCCCGAGAGAATAAAGCGGGAAGAAGAGCGGATAAGGGGTTCTCTCTCTTTTCTTCTTTTCTATTTTCTATTTTCTATTTTCTATTTTCTTAAAGCTCTATTCTATTGCTGGTGTAAAATCCTATCATGGCATCCCATCATGGCATCCCATCTTCCGGGAATCGTGGGGAAGCAAGCATAATCATATCGTAACCTTAATCGGGTCAAAGCGTAGGCCTAGTGAATCGACCCCGCGTAGTTACGTAGCGAGAGGGAAAGGGTAGGCCAAGGTATGGGGAAATAGAAGGTCAAGAAAGAGTATAGGGCGAAGCGCCGCCATCCAATAGTTGGTTGATCCAGTGCATCCTATTTCTGAGCCATCATTTCATCGTTTACACCAATCATTAGTTTGGAGTGGGAGCTGTAGTAGTCAATATAGTGAGTGTAACATCTGAACTAGTGAGTGCAACACCTTCTAAGCATCTATCGGTTGGGAGCATCATTTCCTCTCTAAGCTACGGCATTTCCTCCAGGTTCATCAATAGCCATATTGACTTGCCTGCATCACTTATCCTACTTAGGAATCATGCTCCAAACTTACTGACTGCATTAGATCGGACGGATGGAAGAGCTTCACATAGAGCTGTTGGATGGATTATATGGCGGCATTGCTGGCCGGGATTCTGGGGTAGATGAATGGGATGGGATCGCTTGCTTGAGATCAGAATATGAGCTCACTGGATTAGGATAGCTCGGATCGTTCGTATCGCTGGATGGCATAGAAAACAAACAAGTGGTTATCCATACAAGGCTCAATCCTCCTTCAAGCTCAATGTCTCGTTGCTTGAGTCTGAAGATTGTCGGAATGTGATTGCATGGGTCTGGTCTTTGGTCCCCACCCCCGTATGGGAGATTAGTTGGATCTCCTGGTGGGAGGCAGCCATTCTCCGCACAGCCAAATTCCTACAAGGGTGGGGTAGGATCGTAGCGAGACTCGAGAAGGGTACTGAAAGCCAAGTCCATAATTGCCTTCAGGTTGCTCAACAAAGCTTAAAGGTGGACCACGTTAATGAGTTGTGTTAGCATGAAGCCAATGAGTTGGAATTGCAGATACAGGGGTTATAAATCAATATGTCCATCAGGCTTGGGTGGGGTTTCAGATCTGTCCATCGGCTGCATGACCCCTCAATTACGGGACTGGCTTGCGGGGTTTCTTCTTATTCCTTATAGATAGATCAGAACCCGCATCTGAAAGTCAGGCTGGCATTATCAGGCTGCATGACCCACTCACTGAACAGGCATGAAGGGATAGAGAAAAGTGTCCTGATCTTAAGTTATAAGGTCCTTCCTGGTATTACAAGCAAGCAGAGCTCTTCGAGGGGAAGAAATAAGACCCTTCTCTAATAGAAGGGCAAGACCTTACTGACTGCGTTTCAGGACCCAAACACTACTGATTTTTCATTTCGCCCCCCCCTATTTATCAAATTGAAGAAACAACTAGTAAATAGTTTTTTTAGGGCACTGACTGAGCTGAACCAGAAAAGTCTTACCTGATGAGCATAGCGGAAGGTCCCGTTCAGCAAGCAAACTCAGACTTTGAGAAAGATTTGAGGGAGCCCCAAAGAAGGCAAAATGACGTAGAGAAATATCCCTCTCTGGTTTACTTCGCTTAGCCCTCAAATAGGTCCGCCTTCTTCGTCGACTAACAGGACCCTTTAGGGGGCTCGACTGATAAGGAGAGGAGAGGAACTGGAGAAGAATATCGTATACAAAGAGATATCTCATTATATATGTCATTACGCTAAGGTAAGGTGCGAAGCAGCTTTCCCTCCGGGGCAAGGACCCATTCTCTGGCTCGAAGAGACAGAGCCGTATTCATAAATACTCGAATAGGTTATTCTATTAGGTTATTCTATAGAAACAAAGGTCTATTAGGTTATTCCATAGAAACAAAGGTCTATTAGGTTATTCCATAGAAACAAAGGTCAGAGGGGGGCCTCTCGGAGAGAGAAAGAAAAAAGCTGGCATATTATGGTCTTTCCTACTTGTGCCTTTTAGGGGCGGAGTCCTCACTATTCCGATGGTGAGGGTGAGGTAACGAACGCTCGACCCCCGGGAGAGGGCCTTTCAGAAACTTGTGTTGCTCCCGGTGAAATTTCAATAGTATGTTCTTCAAAGCAGAATCTGTCTGTTTCCGAGTTATAAAGGGCACGGGGGCTCTATCCAATGCCGGACCCCATTTCTTCTTAATAGCGGCTAGGGGGGTGGAAGAGATTTTTGCCAAATGAAGTAAACACGCAGTGAGCATTTTCTTTCTCAGTAACTCTTTGGTTTTGCGGGAATTGTGGCTCTTGCAGTAAAAGGCAAGATAACTCACTAACTTGTGACTATAGAGCTCGATGACGCTCTTTTGATGTTTCTCTAGATCGTCCGGGTCCGTAATTGGTGTAATCAATGCTTTATGCGCCTCACATAGAGTAGTGATTTTGTGTGATATTCGGGGTAATGGAGCAAATAGAGTGATATGCCCGTCCGCATAAAGTTTTCTCAATATGCCCAAAAAAAGAAAAGAAGGCCCCCCCCTCTCATGAATAGAGATGGTAAGGCTCAATTCGAGATCAGCTACAAAGGAATTTAGCTCTTCTAGGATGATCTCCTGCTTGATGAGGTTGACCCCGCAAACGCCCACAAAGATGTTATCCGCGTAGCGCACATAATGGACGTAAGGGAAGCTTACTAAAAACGTATGCACCTTCATGTCTAGCTCATGCAGGTAGATGTTCATCAGTAAGAGACAAACCCTAGAGTATAAGTAGCATGGTGCAGCACCGATGTAGCCCTCCACTTTGATGGCCTTGATCTAGGACTTCATTCCATCTTTTTCTAGCTTTTGAACTAGTAAGTAGTAGGCTTGGTAGAGGAAGTAATAAGAAGTGGGTATCTGCCACTAGACACCGACTCTCCTTCTCCACCGACACGATGAGCTGAACCTTCTACCGCCAAAGACCTTGGACCAGGAGACAAACGAGCAGGGGACAACCGAGCACTATCCACTGGAGAGCGGGCCCATCGGGAGGAGGGAATTGCCCAACGAATCCTATTTTTACGACCCAGGCCCCCGACCAATTCACGAATAACAAGCAGCAGGGGAGGGGTCGACATTTTAAGGTACCCGCCTATTTCAGTTACCCGGGATTTTCAAGTCAAGATACCCTGACCCGGCCATTCCCCTTCCACCGTCATGACCACACATTTGAACATGAGGATCACTAGCAGAATGAAGCATCAAAGGGCGAACAGTGCATCTATGTAAGTTATTTCCTCTCTTATTCGTAAGGAAGGGTCTTTAAGAGAGAGACACCTTTCCACGTAGAGTAATCTTAACTGAAAGGATGGAAACTATATGGAGGACTTCATATTTGATTGATAACTAAGCATAAGAGAAAACAACAACTACTCCTACTTTAGATCTGCGTTTGTATTTCCTTGTGCTGCATATGAGGAGGAGTGATGGGATTGAGAATAGTGATTGTTGAGTGAAAGGTGAATTCCCTTCCTCTGTCTGGTCAGGTCTGATATGAGTTGTAAGGGCAGGATATCGTAATAGATCCTCAGCATAGAATAAGAGAGGGGCTGCGCTAAAGGGTTCTGATATAGCCAACAACCTTAATGTATGGATCCTGCTATCTTCTATCTCCATCTGACCTACCGGCAAGCAAGGTCTAAATTCAAGATGAGCTGAAAGGGTTGCTTCTGCTGTTAAGGTAAAAGGGCAGGGTCTCTCAGGTGGATTGATTCTTACTGAACTGGATCACTTATTAAGGAGCTCAGATTAAGAAGGAGCTAATTGTTGATTCAAAGGAGGAGCTACTAATATGGATAAGCTAATTTCAGATCCTACTTGATACGAGTACAAGCTTGATACAGAATAGGTTGGTTGTACTGAAACAAATAAGGTACTTCATCTCCTTCCATAAAGACCGATAGACTAGTTACTATTCCTACTATCAAGACTATTCCTACTAGAGATCCTAATGAACTAATTCATTTCTCTAAACAATCCCTTACTCTCTGCCTTACCATTAGGCTGGCAAGACAGATAAGAGAGACTTTGGAATAAAGACGGTAAGCGGCACAGTGGCAACACTGCCTTCAAGGTTGGTTGTTGGTAGGATATCAGACCTACAGAGGTGGCAATAGAAGCTGGCAAGAGAAGCTGGCAAGAACTGGGTTGTACAGAACTGGGTCAAACTAGTACAGATAGGGGTGAACCAAAAGCATTGAGTGGCAACCAACAGAGTGAAACCGAACAACAGATTAGAGCAGTTAGATAAGCGCTATGGGAGAAACCCCCAGATTAGGGCTAATGAGAGAGGCGGGAAGGAATAACCGTACAGAAGCTATTGAGTTCAACCAAAAGATAGGGTGGTTAGAAAAGCTATTGAGTTCAACTGATGAAGGGAAATAAACTAGCTAGAAAAACCAAAGTAAATGAAGCTTTACGTCAAGTGAACCAAAGGGTGTACATACCGCGGTCTTAGTCCCTTCCTCTCCTTATCAGTCGAGTCACTTTCCTTGATGCTTATTGGGTGGCCCCTCTCAAATAAGTAACTAAAGGGTGGTCGAGCGAGAAATCGATGGCGGCCCGTTGGTCGAGTGACCCCTAAGAAGTAAGGGCCCTCACCTTCCTAAGTCAAGACCTTCCTAAGTAAGGACCTTCCTTTGTAAGGTGAGCCTTTCTTCCTCTCCCTAAGGTTGAGCCATCCTTCCTAACCCTTATGGTCGAACCTCGATGAAGATCGTCAAAGTGGTTCATCCCGGATAGATACCTGAATATCTAATCTGTAGTCTGCCTGCCTATCTCTAAAGGGTCCTGCCTTCCTATCTGAATTATTGGACTTGCCAATCTCTTAGGTAGCTATGGATTTCGCCACCTCATGAACAGCTACTTTTGGGCTTGCTTATCTTATGTGTTCCTATCCTAAGGGCTTGCTAAGGAAGGGTATTAGAGAGTGGTATACTGGAGGGCTAATGGGCGGGCTTATGAGCTTGGGTTTTCTTGTCAATGTAAGGTTAAGGCAGAAGGAGCTAATAATTCAATTTCCCATATAATATGAATTGCTCATTGTGGTCATTTTACCCGATATCTAGTCTGTCTGAATTGAGGTAGGAACTATGGTAGAGAACTTCCTAAAAGCACCCGCCTATATATATAGAATTTCACCATAACCTTATTAGGATTACTAATTCCTAATCTTACTATCTCCTGTAGGCATGCACTGTAACTAAGGCAAGTACTGGAACTCTTGGCTTGTACTTAATGGCTTGCACTGGAAGCTTTCCTTGACTTTCAGGGAGACATCACTTTCATGGTATAGATAGCTCGGGGAATACTAGATAGCGTTGTGGGCTAACTATAGGTGAAAGCTGTTACCGTACCTCTTCTTGACTGATGAAACTGAATAAGAGAAATGAGAAGGTGGTCATCAATAAGGGTAATGTAAGGTGACCGTGTAACAGATGTATTCCAGTTGTTAGGAGAAGTGGCATGTCTGGTTGGTGTGGCTGGAGTGACTACCCGATGTGCAGTCTTATGACCAGTTCATGTCTGGGGCGTTGGCTGCGGGTGTGGCGAGGCAGTGTGCTCTGGTAGGGTAATGGGGTTAGCCTCTTGCACGACCGGGTTAGTAAAAGATACGTGTTTCCTGTCTTCGCCAGTCAAAGCCAAAATAGGAAGAGAATGTTGCTGGGCGTCATGCTACTACCCGAGTGCCGGAGGGGAAACCGTCTTTCAAGGGGGGCAGTCTTATCTGTAAGCTTAGGAACCTATCAAGCTTGGTCTTACCTTAGCTTATCCCTGACCTTCCTAGCCTATAGGTAATAGGTTCGTCCTTCACATTGCTAGCCAGCTCTATACGAGGGATTTGTCATATCCAGCTCTAGAGCCCTGACCTATCGAACTAAAGCACCTTCGTTGCATTGCATTTCCTTCCTAGCCAGCTCTAGTCTAATGGGAGGATGGCAAGCGAACTACAGCACCTTCCTAAGTCACTATCTGTTATAGGTACGAATGGGAGATGGTAGGTACGAACCTAGCCAGCTCTAGCGAGCACCAGCACCTTACGAATGGGAGGATGGTAGGTACGAAGCTATGGAGCTCTATCGAGCAACTACCAAACCCCCCTTAAAATGAAAGTGATCCCCCCCCCAATTCATTGCTCACCATTGGCAGACACGAACGGAAAGTGGTAAGCGTAGTCTATCCATCGCATTTCGAATACCAGCAGCCAGCCCGCTAAAGCGGCTACTCTGGTTCTAAACTTCATAAGAGGCTCAACCCTAATGGATGGAGTAAATGGCCAACTATTCTTTTCAACTATTCCTTCCCCACCCCCCCATAGCCGGAATCTTATCTTGAAGGACCAGGAAGGAAAATAAGACCACCGGAACCAATATTTACGGATTTACCCTATATTCCTTCCCCCGCATGCTTCCCGGGTCCATATTGATTATATCATAAGCTATTTCTTAATGGCTCGGGTGAAAAGCAAGCAAGAGGAAGTTCATTATTCTAGCTAGTAGCATTTGCGCTCTCCCCCCCAAGCATATATATAAGGCTCCCAAAAACTATCGGTTCGGTACCTTCTTGGTCCCGTGGATCTAGATACATGCGATCGGGGAGCCCACGTTATCTCTGCCCCAAAAAAGAAGGAAGGTCAGATTCTGGCGCCCTTTCGTCTCTGTGTTTGCTTGCTCCACTTCTTTCTCCGGAATCAATATTTCGTATAGAATAGCCATTTGATTAGCTTTTCCATCTGATCTGGGACTTTTCGGGCTTATCGAAAAGATTGGGAGAATGAACCGCTTATGGTTCGATCAGTGAGGCGCGAGAGACGGGAACGAAACCCGCTGTTCGGTAAGCCATGCAGATCGGCTAGCTGGTTGACGGGCGAGCATAGCGTATCTCTTCTTTTTGGTTGGTGCTTGTACGCTATCGGCACTACTCTTTATGCTATCTCTAGTGACCGAAATCAATCTCATTATATATGTCATTATGCATGAATGACTCGATATATGTCATTTCGCAAGCAATTAGATCGATCTCGCGAACCTCTGCGCGAAACGATGGGGGCCTTCTCCTTGCTCTATCGGATATGGTATCTCAATAGGGGTCCTTCTCTCTTTCGGGTATGGAGGAACAATGGTAAACAAAAGAAACAATATCATTCAGTGGTTATGCGGCCTTCCTTCTCACTCGTGTATGGTTGTCGGGGTAAGGTGAACGTTTCTTGTTTTACGGATACCTTTTCCTCTCGGCCGATGTGTGACCTCTCTATCTGTTGGTGGGTATCCAGTCAGTGATGGGGGCCTTCTCTCTCGCTTATGAAGGGGGAAACGGCATCCTGCCTCTAATAGGGAAACTTAATGAAAAGGCAATATTCAGAAAGAATCAATTGCTTTAAGTACCCTAAATGACCTGTGTTCATCCGACCCTCAAAAAAACGAGGTTTAGGTAAATGAAAAGAGTGAATTATAAGGTTTTTGGAATTCTGGACCGAGCAAACTTCTTGCCTGCCCCGATCCGGCCATCGATCGATCAATTAAATCAATCCAGGCTGTGTGGCCCCTAATTCTCCATCCTCTGTTCCTCGAATTGCATATCAGCGTATGTAACGCATCTTCATTCCTTCTAGCTTAGGTAATCACATTCCCAAGGTTCCGCCCATATCGGTGGAGTTCGAGGTTGAGGAATAGTGTCGAGGGGGAGGGTTGAAGTCTAGGTAGAGAAATAGGGTAAAGGTAAAGGGATATGTATGACTGCTGCTATGTGGTGTGGGGCTATGACTGGCACTGACCGGTTGGCAATGATGAGCTCCTGGCAATGATTGACTATTGGCTTACTTACAATGATTGGCAATTGGGAACATGGGACCTTCTCTTATCCTCTTGGCCATTGATGTGATCCTTCCTTCTCACTTCCTTCTCACGGGTCTATTTTGAAGGTTCCTCGGCTGGTAGGATGGCTATGTCGGGTGGCTATGATTGGCTATGTGGGGTGGCCCCCTCCCTGTGGTATGTCTGTCGGCAGGGTAGATAGTTTCGAGGTGTAGGTATAGGGAGGGTCAAGGTAGAGGGGGTAGAGGTAGAGGATCGAGTTCCATCGAGGTATAGTTCGAGGTATAGAGAGGGTAGAGGGATATGGTTCCGTGACCACCTCCAGGCGACTGGCTATCGACACGTGGAAATGACTGGATCGACTGCTTAATCGACTGGATCTGGATCAATGACTGGATCAACGGCTTATGCTGCTTGGGCAACTGGATCATTGGCTGCTAAGGCTAGTAGGTAGTAGCTCTCTGGCTTGGCCTGTAACGGCCGAGCTTGAATTGCTTGGTTGCTTTGCTGGGTTCGATAGGTGGACTGGGACGGGGCAAGCCTGGGACATAGCAGTGCTTTTCTGGTTCAGATACGAGTTCATGGTGTTGTCATTGGTCGTGCACTCGCTCGCTGGTGCTCTCACGTACCGGGAAGGGAACTCAACTATCATACCGGTGCTCTCACTGACCCGCTGTTTAGCTGTGCATTATATATTAGTCAAATGTCTAATGGGCTGCCGATCCCTTACTCTGTGAGTAGCTGTCCCGATGTGAATAGCAGCAGCTGTTTCCTGTGCTTTTACCATGTTGTAAGGAGTGGATGGTAGCCCGATGGTAGCACTGGTAAAGAGTAAATGGTAGTACGAATAGCTGCTTTAGTTGTTAGTAGCCGTATTTGCCCAGCTCTGTTTCATGTTTGTAAGTATTCCCTGCAATGAAAGAGTAGCTGTTAGCACCCTACTCTACCTGTCAATGTGGATGGAGGAGTGTACCTTTGTAGCTGTATGTCTGAGTGTACCTATGCTGCGGGTATTCCCTAAACAGGAGTTTCAGCGTTGCCATAGCCTATGTTCTAGCTTATTCTTCAACTGCCAATGGAACAGGACAGGATATTTTGCTGGCTTTGTTGCGGGTTAATATGCGGGTGAGGCTAGGTAAACAGGAATTGGAACGGATTCTTCTACTGTGTCTGGAACTTTCATTGATGCTAATGCGATTGAAATTGGTGCTTAAACTATTGGGTCGAAGGTCAAGGTGTAGGGCTAAGGACCAACTAAGCACTGAAACTGGTGAATATGAAACAAGGTCAATTGCTTATGCAACGGATGCTTCAACATGTGCTTCAACCGGATCTATAACTAGGATATCCGAAACCGGATCATCTGCTAGGGGTTACCTTGCTATTGACGGTGGTGGATTCGTACTTGGCTTTGTCCCTGCCTTTATCGCATAAAATGCTACTGGTGGGTGGTAAAAAACTCGAAAAAGTAAAAGTAAGCAACGAAATATGCTCGAACTTCAATTGGCTCTGCTACTGACGCTATGAAAATTGGTATTGATGAAACTGCCTTTTAAGCTGATGACTCAGATGCGCGCTTAGATGCTACTTCAATCGCTACTAGTAGGTCTCAATATCGAGCAGATGGAAGGAATTCTAGGCGAGGTGCTAGTGGATCTACTGTTCGATTTCGATCTATAACTGGAGGTGAAGCCTCTGTCCCTGCCTTTGCCCCCGCTACCTTAACCCCAGAGGTGTGCTCTCCTTCCTATGGTTCAGACTCTGCAACAAGCTATCGATCTGGCTTGGATGATGGAACAATAAGTTTTCGAATTGGAACTAAGGCGATTAGAGAGAATGGCTTGGGAATCAAGGCCAAGGAGGCGGTAGAAAGTCGAGTGTGGATCATGAGGATATACATGGGTTGGGTTTTCACTGCCAGGAAACGGCAGGGTTATCTCCATTGTTGGAGAGATTGATACCGAAAAAGGAAATAGAATGTAATAATACCACTGATTGGAAAAAAATAGAATGCCTGATCTGCACTTCATACCGGAAGCTTCTAGGAACGAGTCAGAACATAACGAGTAGTAAGGTCTTATACACCTATTAGGCTTATTTAGAGTCTCCGCCTAAGCTAAGTTCTTCGGAGCGAGAGCCTCTTAGTAGCGGACGGAAAGGAGGGAGTTTGACTGGCGGGGGCTGTCACTGAGCTTAGCCTTTACGCTCTATCGGTCAGTCACAGGTAAGCCTATACGGTTGCTGGCTCTACCGGAGCTGGACCTTATGAGAGTACGGTCACAGGCTGCCTATTGTAGCAGGTCACAGGCTGTAGCCTACCAACCAGTAGTGAAGCTAAAGTCCGGAAGAGGAGAGAGTGAAGTGGTCCTTCGCTTTGCCTCTAATATCGCCAGATTGCTATCCACTTGTTTAAGTCCCATTGATTAAGAACCACTACCATCAGCAGTTGCATTTTACCCAGTCGAAGAGCTAGTTTATGTTGTTTACTAAGATACTGAAGCAGTAGATCCAGCAGCACCACCAATAGCAGCTTATACAGTAGAAGATCTAGTAGCAGTTGGTTAAGCATACCTATACCTATAAGCATACCTAGAAGCATATCCAGATCGATACCCATAACCAGTTGTTTCAGGTGGTGAAGAACGAGACCCAGATCCAGATCGAACAGTAGTTTCAGTAACATATACAGATCCAAATTCATACGCATAAGCAGTAGCATATCCAGATCGAGAGCTTGAAGCATAAGCATATTCAGTAGCAGCACCAGTATCAGTAGAGTAAGAAGCAGAGACGGGAGAGGCAGTAGCATATCCACTAGCAGCTTATCCAGTGGACTCAGCAGCATACCTATACCTAGTAGCGGTGAATGATCCGACAGTAGACTATCAGTAGTTGGTTCATCAGTTTCTTCTGTTGATCCAGTTGTTTAAGCATACCCAGATGCACCAGTACCAGCAACAGCATAAGCAACGGGAGAAGCAAAGGCGGATACTCGTGATCCATACCTTCGTGAGCATGATCCAGATCTTCCATATCGAGAGCAAGATCCAGCTAGTAATAGATATTAAGAGCCAGATGTTCTATATCGAGATTCTGACCCATATCCTTCAGACCCAAAGCCAGAAGCTAGAGAGGTATGAGTAGTTAACCCAGGTCAAGATCCAGACCCAAAGCCAGAAGCTAGAGAGGTATGAGTAGTTAACCCAGGTCAAGATCCAGATCCAAAGCCAGATAGAGAGCTTGAAGCAGATCCAGTCGGTTAAGCAGTCGATTGAGCTTTTGACTCAAACTATGCAGTTTACTAAGCACCAGTAGTAGCAGTTCCTGACCTAGCACCAGTAACACCAGTAGTAGACCTAACATCAGTTTATCTAGCAGTAGCAGCACGAGTAGCTTAAACTGGCTATGGTTCTCAAATTTGCGTTGATGTTGGGACTGGAAATGGATATGAAGCAACTAGCACTGAAGCTGGCGCATTTACTGGTTCAACTTAAATGGATTACGAGTCAACAGGTGAAACCCCTGCATCTTCATAAGAATGGGTGCTCCCATTTCAAGCACAGTCAAAATGTAGCTAGCTCGGAAAAACGTTCAGTAGTATGTACATAATTGCTGCTTTAACTTAAACTGGCTCTGCTCCTACCTTGACTTCTCCCGTTGCTTGCTTCCCTGCTGCTGGTGCTATTTCTCTAACTGGGTAAACTATAGCAGCAAAACTGGTGCGGGCATGGGCTCCAATCCAATATAGGCTTTTCACCATATGACCAAGGCTACATATAAGAATCCACTGACCAGGGTATCGCTTTCCGCCTAGTTCCTCGCTTTATACTTATGAGCCTGTGCTGGTCCCGTACTCCGTTTATTCGCCACCAGCTCTCCGCCTTTCTATGACGTTCCGCCGCCTTCAGGATGCAGATATGATTAGCCGACAGCGGGGCCTGTACGAGTTCGGTCCTTTCCTAATTCAACGGTATATGGAATAGGAGATGCGACTAGAGAATCTCAAGCTGGTAGCGCCCCAACTTGCGGAGGATCTGCAACTTTCGTATATGCCCCTGGCATTCACTGATTATGAACCTATTGTTCATGAGCTTTCATACACTTCGTCTAATCAATATTTCATGGATATCTACAGTTGATCCCGAAGAGGTAATTAACCGAGTTTCCCTAAAAGCATCCGAGTCAGCAGAGGATGGCAGCAGCACCTCGACTACCAGAAATAGGGACAGCTGCGTAGCCACCAATGTTGTGGTGCTTCCGGGGCCCCTTCGATGCGGGCATTATATATCGATCTCGATCATCAACTGGATTTGAACCCAACTAGAACTGTCTCTTACTTTGCCTATGATGCCAATGCTTTCTTTGCCGCCTTCTATTTATGCCCCCTCCACTTCTGGTGCCTTCGCTCCCACGCCCACCCTACATTGATGAATCAATGTTACCATTGATAGGGTGATGCCTTCACTTAGTCAACTGTCTCCACTTCTGATTGATCTGTATATGGATCTGCGCCTGGAATTGGATAAGCTTCTGGGTCAAGCTTATCATCTCGGGCAACTGGAACTATATTTGTAACTTAGCGAGGTGGTGATGCTGGTACTGCTTTCACTGGGTATACTAAAACTGATGAAACAACTGCGGGTGGTGCGGAGTGTCTGGCCAGCGCGCTGCGTTGTCTTATGATCAATTGTCCCGTGATATGTGGATCATCCGGGTTCAGATGCGGATGGAGACTCATCCTTTTTAGTTCGAGATTGAGACCCCACGGTAAAGGCACGAGAAGCACCCTCGCCATAAATTCCATATAATAGCAAAAGCAGAAGCTGAACCAGCATAAGTAGCATAGGTAGTTCGATAGCCTAGCCAATTTCAGATCTTCCAGCAACTTACCCACCACCATCTTGCCCTTACTTCGGCTACTAGCTTTGATGCTGCTTCCCGCACCCCTTCCCTTGACTTGTTGTCCGACATAGCCACCAGCTATTTCCAAACACAGAAGAAGCTTCACCCATGTCTTTCATCTCCAATTTGGAGCTAAGCCAATTTTTAGTTCTATTTATGGCAAACACGGAATTTCCGGCAATAAGGATATCATAAACATAAAATGACAATATTCTAATCTCACCATCAACTATTCGAGTGTAAATACAATGATCGTCGAAATTCATTCGAAATCCCATATCGCTAATAGCTTGATGAAACTTAAGGCACCCACTGACGGAACTACACTTGATGTTAGGCCCTGACGTAACTCTTCTTTAAAGAAGCCCCCTACGCACCCTTTCCTTAGCGATTCGTCTCCTCACCTTCCCTTAGCTTAGCGAAGATACTGAAAGTGACTCGACCAAAGGAGGGCTTCGGGTTTCAAGGCTAGAAATAGATGAACCTTGCCCGACTGACAGGTCATAAGCTGAAGGGGCTGAGAACTTCAAGTCGGGCCCCTTGTTCTTGGCCAATAAATAAGGTGCGAAGCCGCTTGTCCCTCCGGGGGCAAGGAAATATAGCCTTGCATGCCTTCGAGCAAAGGTAGGGCCCTTCCCCTGCGCCCCATTTCAAAGTCCTGGGTATCAAGCTCTTCAAGGCGGTTTTCTTGCTCTTTACTAATAAATGATGAATGCCCGGTTTAATAGTTACTAGAATCTGTCTGCGAGCGCGCCTAGCATTCGTAGGTCAGTCTCCGCCTGAGGACCCGTCCTTGTATCCCGGTTTAATAATTCCTACGTGCCTTTGAGTAGCTAGTAGTTCAATAGCGGTCGAGAGGACAGGACGCAACAAAGAAATAGTTGGACCTCAGTTCTTTATTCTTGTCCGCAGGTTATTTACTTTTATGGATAGGCAGTTAGGAGGACAGGTCCCCGGTTATCCTTATCTGTATCGGTCTTTCCCCTGCTGGGCTTTGGCTTTCTTCTTTCTTAATGGCAGGCCAAGCGGCCAAGTCCCGTGCTTTCGGAATCCTTTCTTTTAGTCATTTCCACGTGCAAGAACTTCGACTCTCATTGATTGAGGTGCTCTCGCTAACTCCGAGACGGGCAACCGCGTCTATCCCGCCATTACATCGAGGTGAGCCCACCAGTTGCTAGTCTGAGTCTCTGTTCATTTCTCCAGTACCAGAATCAGACGATTATAATCAGACGAAACTATGGATTTTTTCGATGTTCACGAATCGTCTGCCTGTGTGGAACGCCCTTCGACACAAATCTTTCAAGTCTGAACCCCAAGACTGAGCCACTGGACCCTGGATTTTTTCTTGTAAAAGCTCTCCTCACTTCTCCTAAGCAAAGCATACTCATGAACAGCCATCACTTCAGCCCTAATTCCTTCCCCATTCATTGGATTAAGTTGTACAAATTCCTGGGCAGCCTCCATACTCTCCTTAGCCCTTTTCACTCTATCGGGCAGATTAGAGAATTCCTCCTTGTTTAGCTTCTTAAGTACCACCTTCTGCTTCTTCAGCTTGGAGCATAGCTGGAACATCAGAGTGCCTCTCACTGGTTGCTTCCACACCTCCTCCACTGTCGGTAAAAACTTAGGATGATCAGCCGTTAAAGAACGAAGAAGGTTTCCTAACCTTGCGAAGGTCCGAGAGCTTGACAATCATAGGTTGGAACTAGCATGAACCTAGTGGTCACTATCCTCTAAGCCGAGTTGTCACTCCCCTTGACCGAGAAGAGATGACCTCTTTGATCCTTTAGGTTAAGGACAAAAAGCTGTAATGGAGTGGCAAAACTTTCGGTGGGGGAAAGGTATTATTATCGCTTAGCGCTTGTGCTAAGGGCAATCGAATATAAAAAAGAATTCGTAAAGAAAGCTCATTAGGTCAAAACTAGGGGAGGGCTTAGTTCCCTCACTCGATCCACCAAAGGAAAGGAAGGAAGAACTACTTATGTAGTAGAGCATCGGGAGTCAAGTCAGGGCAGCCTGCCTTTACGTAATAGGGCGGCATCAGCGGTGAGCTGTAACGGAGATGTGGATGAGAAAAGGGCTGCTACCGGTATAGAAAGACCAAAAGAGCAATGTTCGGGAGTGCCTGAATGCGGTGAGTGCCTTATGAAAGGGCTGGAGCTTTCTTCGAGAGAGATGGCTAGTGTGTGGGTTGCTGTAGGAAACTGAACGTAACAATTTCTCGTATATGAAGAGGTTCCTTTCTTCTCTGGATTGAGGAACCCTCTAGGCGACACCCTCCGTCGCCTACGACTGTGAAGATCTTTCCCCTTCTATGAAAAGGGGGGTCGATATCACGGGCTAGATAGAGAGACAGAGGCCCGCCGAGAGTCGGGGATGAGGAGTAGCCTTCCTCACCGTCCAGGGAGGGAGAGTGGCTCAGTCTTGGGGATCAGAATACTCGCTTTTTCTTTAAGGCAATGGGTAGCTTTCATGGCGTAAGTCGCATTAGTTCAATCACAAAGGAGAATGGTACCAGAATTCTTAAACAGGGGGAAATCAAGGAGGAAGTGATAGGATACTTCAGTAGACTCTGGAGCCAATCACAACCCCACATTGATCGAGACATCCTGGAGGATACTTTCAGTGCCAAATTGAGCCCTAGTCAGCAGTAGGATCTAGAAAAGGAGGTCACGGATCTTGAAATCAAAGAAACGATGTTTTCTCTAAAAGATGGCAAAGCTCCTGGCCCAGATGGTTTTAATGCAAAGTTCTTCAAGAAAGCATGGGGTATAGTGGGTGATGATGTGATTGCAGCAATCAAATCCTTTTTCAGCTCGGGCAGGAAATGATCTATTGAATAGCACCGCGATTTCCTTGATCCCTAAAGTGCCTAATCCCACTTACCTCAGAGATTTCAGACCTATTTCTTGTTGCAACACGATTTATAAGTGCATATCCAAGATCGTTGCCAACAGGTTGAGGAAAGTGATTCCATCCTTAGTGGGCATTCAACAGTCGGCTTTTGTGGAAGGTAGAAGAATTGGCGACAATATCCTCACCATCGGAATGGTGAGCCCCTACCGGTCCTCCTTGCTCAGGAATTAATGAGGAACTATCACAGGGATAAGGGCTCCCCTAGGTGTGCTCTCAAGGTTTACTTATTGAAAGCCTATGACACTATTAATTGGGAGTTTCTAGTGGCTACTCTCCAAGCCACCGGCTTCCCACAGAGGGTTATCCACTGGATTAAGGAGTGTATCACAACAGCTAGATTCTCTGTTAACATCAATGGAGAACTATGCGGTTTCTTCAGTAACAGTAGAGGTTTGAGGCAAGGGGACCCGATGTCCCCCTATTTGTTCGCTTTTGCTATCCTACCAGAACAGAGAATAGCCAAGGTAACACCAGAAGAGATAGTGATTTATTGAGGTTAAGTTGTCACCGAACGAGAGAGAGAGTTAGGTTAGGTTAGGTTAGGTTAGGTTAGGTTAGGTGATGCAATTTGATTTTATGTCTCCCACTTGATTTTATGTCTCCCACGTTCCCGCATACCGGAGTCACCCTCAACGCATACCCGAGTCACCTTCACAACATGACACATCCACTCAACACGGTACGGGGCCGAGTGAGTCACACCTGCTGTGAGCGAGACCATCACAACATAATACCCGAAAGAGAAGGAAACCATCACAGGATACCATTCAATTCATACACGAGAAAGGAAGGTCCGGAGGGTCTTGCGCTTCCTAGTGCAAGGAAATGTACCCTATCATTAAAGCCATACCCGACAGAGAAGGAAGTAACCCGTTCAATTCAATTCATAAACCGAAAGAGAATGTTACCCTCAAACTTACCGCTACGGAACAATGGAACGTTTCAATTTGACTTATTGGGTGCCCCTCTCAAATAAGTAACTAGCATAGGTCGAGAGTTCGACAGGCTCACCCTCACCCTGCCGGGGGGCATGATGGCGGCCTTAACAGTCGAGCATGCTTACGCATCCTACTAATTTGGCCATTTTAGCTTGGCGGAGGTTTTCACATCTTTCCCTCCTATTATAGCATTTTCAGGATGCTTAAGCAGGCTCGACTGATAAGGAGAGGACCGGAGGGGCTCGACTGTTAAGGACCTTTAGGTGCTCGACCATAAGGACCTTTAGGTGCTCGACTGTTAAGGAGAGGGAGAGGAGAGGATGCACAAGCAGGCTCGACTGATAAGGAGAGGATGCACAAGCAGGCTCGACTGATAAGGAGAGGATGCACAAGCAGGCTCGACTGATAAGGAGAGGATGCACAAGCAGGCTCTCAATCTAAGGAGAGGATGCACAAGCAGGCTCGACTGATAAGGAGAGGAGGCGGAGGTTTTGTAATGACATATATAATATATGATTGGCCTCTGCACTCTCTCGATAGGCTGATAACTGAAGCACATACCAACCCTCCCACTCTATTGGCCTCTGCACTCTCTCGATAGGCTGATAGCGGCCGTTGGGATCTTTCCAATTCGTCATTCATTCTCATCACGCCATTGACTCGTGCCGCTCCATCTATCATGCATGTGCCGAAGGTCAACCTTTCCTATCCATTCTACACGGATCTTTCCTTCTCTGTATGGTGACCCATGGTAGTAACAAAATGACCAAAATTCCATCTATGTTTCCCATCCCTCGCGCTCTTTACTCTGTGTACCAACAGCTCGCACTCTTAAGTATTGAGCCGCCTTCACTTCTTTTTTCAACTTTGTACCTCCAACCCATCCACTCTTTGAACCATTCAATCCTTTTATTTCACTCTACTCATTCGACCCACTCCACTCCAGCCTTCTCTACTTCACTTTGCTTCGATATGGTCCCATATATCTCTGGACTCAGTTACCATCGGGGTGTGAGTGCAGTGAACCGAGCCACCCAAACTGGTTATGTAAGTCGATCGGGCAGTACTCTTATCGTGGCCGTTCTACACAGGCTGGCTGTGCTTCTGACCTAAGACAGAGCGAATCGATGTTCCGCAGTTTCCACACACTATAGGTAGTACTTCATGTGGCGACTCACCCAGTTTTTCTTTTCGATCCTCTCGCTATCAGATCCCTACACACGAGATTCACTAGATCTTCGGCTGAACCGTCGGCCTAAGACAGAGCGAATCGATGTTCCATTGTTCCAAACCTTTTTGCCTCATTGTTTTGACCCTTCGAAGCGTTGAAAGTGGCGCCTAAGCGTGGTCATTATGATTCAAACTCCGGTTTAGGGACCTTAATAGATGCACTCAATTTTCTGGTGAGCTCAACCTTTCAGATCAGGCAGATAACATTTGATAAAGAGCAAGTAATATATTCCTTCCCACTTAAGAGCGAGAGCCGAGACCAGTAAGGTCCATAGCCGGAAGATGCGCCGCCCTTGGAGATGATGAGACCATGGCGAAAGAAAGGAGGTTTCCCGATAGCCCTTCTCAAGATCTGGGGTTACGTCCAAAATCAAAGGTATCCTTTCCTCGACTTACCGGTTGAGCGCTTGTCATGATCGAACGGAAAATAGGGGTTTGGGCGGACGGAGGGCAAAAATGAAGTTTCTCTCTTAGCTTTTAGGTCGGGCACCTTTTCACCGGCCTCTTTCGCAAATGCTTGCCCCATACTAATGTTTTTTCATTTCGTCCTGCATTGAACTAGGTTTCTCTATCACAGGCACTATCTTAAGAACCTACTGACTCAAGTGACACTATTATATATGTGAAAACCACTACTTATCCCCTCGGCCTATCAATTTGACCTACCTTATCAGGCATGTCATCTACTGAATTGAGCCGCCTATCTGTTGAGTCTTCTGAACTGGGTCTATTATTTCCGTCTTAACCTGACGTAGGGAGATTGCCCTTTCCCGAAGAATAAGATTCACATATGGAAGAAGATCATTTCTTCTCAGTAGGCATTGAACGGGCAGGCCGGTTGCTCGAATGTTCTTTACGCCGTTCGGGTTGTTTTCCCACTCCCCTGCAATAGGAACTCCCATCAGATCCCCGAAGGGTGGATACCGATCGATCGGGCGAGAACGTCATAGAGCCCTCGAACCTTCCAATACGGCTTTCAGAATAAGCCAACAACAAAGTGTTTCACCTTCCTATTGATTCAGGGGTGCGGCTCTCAGATAGCCCTTACGTAGCTTCCCCGATGGCTTGAAGATTGAGGACAGAAATATTCCTCTCCGATTGCCCGGGACCCAGCCCTCAATAAAGGATAGTTCTTCGAGTGACCCTTAATTGATAAGAGTTTACAACTTGAAAACCATTTCCCCGCATTTCCCCGGCTTTCTCTGCGGGTACATCTACCGCAGTGAGACACCTTCACTAGTTGGTCAACCTTGACTAATTCTCTTTCGGGAGTGATTCTAGCCTTGAAGGCTGAAAATCTTGTTCTGCTTGGGCTTAAGAAGAGCCTGCTTTCTCGGGTGGGGAAACGGGGGGCTTGCTCCCTTCCATCAAGATATTGATTCCTTCCAGCCGTTGTTATGGCCAAATTAGTAGGGTGAGGAAGCGAACTCTCGACCACCGCCATCGAAATCTGTTCAAACCTCCGCAGCTATCTGATATGATATGAAATGCATAATGACATATATAATGAGATATCTCTTTGTATACGATATTCTGGATTGACTTGATTTCTTCCCCTCAAAGAGCTCTGCGAAAGTAAGGTCCTTTACCGGGTGAAAATGAGTTAGAGTTCGGGAAGATAAGGCACTTTTCTTCCTTTTCATTTCATCTCCGTGTAAGGGACCCCTGACCCTCTAACTGGAATTTTGATTTAGTTAACCATGGCCTTATCAAAGGCTTTCTCCCCTTCCTTTAGCCCCATTCAATCCAAGTTAGGATAGCCTAACGTTCTATTTCGCCATCGAAGCTTAACTCTCTCTCTCCAACCAAGGGAAGGTAGGGGGAAAATAGAATAGTGCCTACTCTAATAAGTATTCCTGGCTTCAGCACTCACTAGGTTGGGGCATCATCAGTAAGTAGGGTGAGGTCTTCTATTCTATAGGTGGGTAAAGAGAACAGGTGGGGGGGTTTTGAGTAGAGAACACTTAAGTAAAGGTAAATAGGCTAAGTAAGAGAGCAATAGTGCAGTGGCTCCTAAGCGATTCATGAAAGTGGTATAGGTATAAGGCAGGTCTAGTTCTTCAGGTGGGTAGGTTGTGTGGACTGAAGTAAAGGGAAGGTTCGGTAGTTGAATCCGATCCCGGGTCTATAGCTGTACCTAAAAAGCATTCATAAATGAAGTGGTCTAGGGCCAACAGGTCTAGTTCTTCAGGTGGGTAACTCTCAGGAGCAGCAGGTTAGTCGTTAAAGATCGAGACCCAGGCGCAGCAGTAGACCCAGTGGTGAAAGTGACAGACCCTTATTCTCCATATAGGAGGGAAAGGAAGGAGGCTACCCCGCAGAGTGGGAGAGCAAATCAACCGGGATACCTCGTTAAGGGTCAGTTATTAGGGTGAAATCCCACTTTAGGAGGAAAGCGGGGGTACCAGCTTGCCTTCCGGAGGTAGGGATAGAAGGTAGGGATAGAGACTCGTAAAGGTAGTGTAGCGCCCTGTCCTAGAATTCTAGATAGTGATCAAAGTGATCGGAGCTACCAAGGGAAAGTACTTGGTCGGAGATGTGCTTTTTTTTGCTAAGTATAGATCGTAGTCTTACACCAAAGGCAAGAGAGAGAGATCACGAAACAACCGGACAACAGGCAAGAGAGAGAGAGATCTTTCCTTTAAAGCGTAATTACATATATATGGCGCCGTAACGGGATGGATCGATCAGTAATGCCATGCCGTAACGGGATATACTGAGCCGTAACGGGATCCGTAATGAAATCTGCCTTACTTTAGTAGGGGCGAATAAGAATAGTAGGGCATTAAGGAAACCTTAGCTATGGACTCAAAGGTTGTATGAGAACGGGATGGTTGAGAAATATATCATTTGGCGGCCGCACCCCACCCAATAAGTAGAGTGCGTTGAAACAACCTTAATCTAACAGAGTCTTCCGTGATGCTATTAGAGGAACACCAAGGGTGGAAAGATATGATATGAGTGGAAGGATCTTATCCAGCACGACCCTCAAATTTAGGGATATCCGAGGGTAGCTTAGTTGGCATATTGGGCCAAGTGGTATCATGCCAGATGGGATCGTTGATGAGTTTGGTCAAATCTGGGAGATGAAACCCCGCCATGTAAGGCAAAACGGGTTGGTTAGCATTAGTTCCTTCCATGGTAGAGACCGGTATGGAACTCGGGTTAGAGGAAGATGAACTAGTTGAAAGGGCACTAGTTCCAGGAACAGCTGAACCTGAAGACCTCGAAGGGGATGATGACTCTAAATCCGAGGAAGATTCACTTCCCGAATCCGTGGATGAAGTGCCCAAAGGTGGGCTGGGCGGAGGAACCCAAACTCGTCGAGCAGGGGATATAATACGTCCAGGAATAAGAAAAGGATGAAGGCCTCCGAGTCTACGAGAGAGTCTCCTTGGGGGAGCTATGATTCCTAGATGCAAGTATAACTCCTAAGATGCAATAAGTCTATCAAAGGCTAAAGTATCAAAGCAATGAATTAAGCAAATAAAGTGATCACACAACCAACACTACGTGCTCAGGTGGTGCAACAAGTGGTTTCAAGTGTGTTTTAATAAAGAGAAAAGTAGCCTAATCCAAGCTCCGTCCTATCAAAACCAAAAGACTCTAGCCTAAGATATCAACTAATAGCGCTCAAACAAGTCCTAAGCTATGGCAAAGGGCCTTCCAATCAACTAACAATAGGGGGGATTAGGTCCCCTGCATAGATGAGTGAAGGTATGAATGAGATAGTTATAACTAGGAGACAATGGGTTATGAAGTCCCAAAGGCCCATAGAAATATGTCTCAGGTGCCCTCCCTCCTGTGAGAGCCACCTGGGTAAAGATACCCAGTAGAATGGCCGCTAAGCTACCTCTTCACAGATACGTGCAACAGGTTACCTTGCCTTCAAGCTGAAATCAAACGGTCGGGGGATCTTCAGTAGTGAAAGAGCTAGGAGTATCAATAACACTTCCGGTCCCAACCTTGGCATTATCCACTCCGAAGAGCGCGCCTGTTGCTAAATGAGTTCTGACCGTATCCGTTAGAAAGGATTTGAAGTCTCCTAAAAGTCAACCACTATGTCTCAAATGTAAGATGATTGTGGCGAGTTATTTGGATACCTATCCCCACAATCCTAACTTAACTACAATATTCTTTTTGGCCTCAAGGGAGGCTTATGTGTGTTAAGTTATATGGTCTATTTTAGGGCTGAGCCTGGGGTCATGAACCAAGCAAAGAATTTAGGGTGTAAAGTGTATGCACAAGTGATGTGTTCAACTTCAAAATGAAAAGCTGAAAAAGGTCCGGAGGTCTTGTCCTTCCTAGGGCAAGGAAAGTACTTGCAATAAAAGAGATCTAAAATGAAAAGAAAAGCTAACTACCAAGAAAAAGACTAAAGTAAAGGAAGGGGAAAGGCTCTATAGCGGTAAGGAAGGATGGAAGGAGAGCGGTAAGGGGAAAGGAAGGGGGAAGAGTAAAGTCTCCTTACGCAAGCTAATACTAAGTCAATTAAGAAGATTCGAACTTTGATGAAGATGGTGGGTAAACCGTGTGAAATTCTTTTGTAGATGAATTATCAATAAACTGTGTTTAGACAAATGCATACTTTGAAGCAGAAGGACTAGAGTGTCCAAGAGTGCATTGAAGAATTCTACAAGATTTCCCATTAGGGCAGGGCAAGAGGAACCAAAAGACCAGAGGATATCGAGGTATGTTGATGGCTTTCAATTAGTCTTAATAACATGCATTGGGTAGAAGAGGCATACCAGTTAGCTTTGGTTGGCCAGCGAATAACTTATACGTTAGATGGGACCCAGTCGAGAGAGCATTTACTGAAAGATACGAGGATATCGAGAGATCGATATAGCCCCATGAGGAATTCCTTTCATAGGATAGCGGGCCTTCAAACGACCAATCAGAACCTATCTCGGCGGAGGGGTAACGGAAAGGAAGCAGAAGCACCGGCACAGGGCGAATTGAGGGGAAGAAATATGAGTAAGTCAAGTAAGTAAGGTAAGATAAGATCGATTCAGTTTGATTAAATACAATCTTTTTTTATGGGTCAGGGGTAAGTGGTAATTGTCTATGATGGGTGAAGGGGTTGTTTTAGTGGTATGGCTTGATGAGTTATGGAGGCGCGCTATCAATATGGATGTACTTAATTGATTGCTTGCCGTGCTATCTATCTGGCCGGTTATCAATGAAAATAAGGTATGAAGTTGGATTGAGATTGGGGTAAAAGCTAGTCTTGCCCAGTTCGCTCATCGCGGATGAGGGACACAATTGATATATTCCCACATTCTTGCCACAGATCTATCTGCAACCCGATAATAACTATTCTAGAATGGGTCCGGGGTTCTCTATCTTTTGGTCTTTTGCGGAGGAGAAGGGATAGCAATGGTATGTGGGTGGACAAATTTCTAATCATCCTCACCCGTGCTAACAATTATACAGGATCTATGAATCAGTCTTTGAACATGCTCCGAGGGGAGGTTCAGCTCCTTCTCCCGAATCCACTTCTGCATTTCAAAATGTGTTTTTCACGACGCCTCTATACATTTCCCTGCGCCTTTCTCAATCCCGACCTGAGCATCTGCATGTGATCCGACCAAACTAGACTTAGAGGGCTTCGGGAGCTCCAGCATATTCTTGGAGAGAGCTGGGAGATAGTTCATCAACATAAAAGAGAGTTCTTTCGGTAGGGCGGGCCTTCTTACGTTCCATTTGTTCCGGAGAGGCGGAACACTAGCCTTTCCTTTTCATTCTGTTGCGCCTCGCTGGGGCATTTCGCAACCATCATAATAGGGTCTACTATGGAGCCATTTCACAAATGGAATTGGGCGGCTTCTCGTTATTACTATTATTATTATTACGCGACCTATTTCTTCTCCAACTATGGAAGGGGTGCCAAATTTCCCCCATTCGCAGCCTTCTCTCGTAAGATGGCCAACAGCCAGACCTCGCTCGAATACTACAAGTAGAATTGATGGACACGGGCAAGAAGTCTCTAGGTGAAGATTGGTCGTTCTTTCTTGAAAGTCCAAAATCGACGGCTCTTTATGCGGTTCCCTCCCTTCTCGAAAGAGCCCTCCATACCTTGGACACAATATTGGATATACTTCGATGCGGAAGCAACTTCAGGCATCAATCCTTGCACTGGAACACGACGAACCAGTATTTGAGAAGAGACGGGGCCCCGATTCATGAAGTTTGCTGATCTCGCGGAACAGGCCCTAGGATATGGGTGTTCAGGGGCCGTTGGATCGCCAACGAACTTGTTGAACCAGCTGGACTTCGAAACCAAGACCTTTTCTCCGCTTTCATTTCCGTTAATACGTAACTTCGATCGAGCTTTGAATTATCTACGTAATAACAACTCGATTCCAACCTCTTTCTGCGCTGCCGAGAGCAACCATCGAAATGAAAGTGCAGTACCGAACGACTGAATGAACCGCAAGCAAGGCAATGCCGGGCGATAGAGAATTGGTTGGCTTATAAAAACAACATCGCTAGTCCTATGCCTTCAATTCGATCCCTAGGATATGGGTGTTCAGGCTAACCGAAAGCATTGTTCAGACCGCTTTATATATAGAATCGGGTGAGTGTTCATATAGTTCCGACAGACCAATTCATTCCTCTCACTTTGCAATGAATCTATCTATGGTGAACCGATATACATGAAGAGATCGAACCTCATCCAGAGCACTCCGCCCACATCGACAACAGGATTCTCCACCGAACACTCAATTGCCCCCTTCTGAGTGGAAGAGGGACTCTGGCCTCCGACGACTGCTTCGAGATCCAGCGAGACACTCGACCCACCTCTCTATCCTTAAGGCTGAACCAGATAGCAGCATTGACTCGACCCGCATCCACCGATCAAATCGCTTTTGCTCCTACCACCCGAAAGCAGGCACTTGACTATGAACAGATTCTAGATGATGCATTATTCGCGCAATCCAGTATCCAATTAATGATATCTTACGCAGCCAACTTGGTACCTTGCGCATTTTCCTAGCAGCTAAGGTGGTATGTACATTTCTCTTATATTACGATGCATCAAGAAGCTAGGAGGTTGGTTCTTTCACGTACACATCTATGGGTTATTGTAACGTTGCTCCTAGCGGCTCGCTCCGGGTCGAGAGGAACCAGTTCTTGATCACGATGCAGTACCAGCGAAAGTATATCCAGCCACCCGCCACTACTACTACCGCAGCCAGAAAGCCACCAGCCTTACCTACCACCCGCTAGCCTTATCCGGTGATCCAATGCACAGGCAGGATCCATAGATGTACACCCATCGGAATCAGATTGACCAGCAAAGGCAGAGTCATAGGCAGAGGCTAAAGTGGTGGAGGGAACATAAATACCAACAGCAAAAGCTACGGCACCTACAGTAACAAGGTAAGCATCACCGGCAAAGACAGATGCTGTAGATCCGGTTACGGGTGTAGATTGAGCAGTTTTTTCTGATCGAGAAGCAAAGGCATGGGTTCCAGTGCCAAGTGTAGATTCAGTTGCAGGGCTCAGGCTCAATGAACCATATGAAATAAGTCACGGGCAACCACGGGCATCAACCAATGAAACAAAAGCAGATCCATACCCAGTTAACTCAGTTGACCCCATGCCTGTTTTTTATTAATCCATTGGAGAGTCAAGTCAAACAGTAGCCCCATCACTAGAGGCATAAGTAAGGACGACAGCAGTAGGAAAGGCAGTTGACCTGGCAGAGGCAAGAGATACAAAACTCGTATGATAGCCAGCATCTCGCCCGGATCCAAAAGCATCCCCTCCAGTATCAGTCGAAAATCCAAGCGCGGAGACATACCTATTCCTATTGGGATTACCTATAACCTATATGGGCATAAATGGGACCATGCCAGTTTACCTTCCCCTTCCTACGATCGAGGGGGCCATGTCGACTCAGGCAAAGCGAGTAGTTTCACCAGCATCTCGTACAGATATGGATCCAGCACCAGTGAATGATCCAGTTGCTCACCCAGCACTTGTAGCGGGGGCTAAGCCATCAAAGCCAGAAGTGGAGGCAGAGGTGAATGCAGCAGTTCGAGCATAAGTAGTGCCCGTTGTTGATCCCATTGACCCAAAGCCAGGAGTCAAGGCGGTTTCCATTGATCCAGTCAAAGAAGCAGTTCCAATTCCAGTCGAAGAACCCCTTGACCTAGAACCACCAGCATGAGCGAAGGCAGGGGCCTATGTACAAATAAAGAATTCACAAAGAAATTCTTGAAAAAGTTCCATCTCCATTGAACCTCTATACTCTAGCTACAAGCTGAAATTGTTACATCACCGCTAGCATCTGACAAGTGAAGTTTATGAGCAAGCACCAAGTGAAGTTTACCCAGCATCCGGACCAGTAGCACCAAAGAGAAAAGCAGCAAAGGTTGCAGGAGAGGCAAAGACACCATAGGCAGAGTCCCCAACGTCCTTTACGGTTCGATAGCCAGGGTGATATGCCCTTGCGCTATTATTTCGTTGATCGGACGGTGACGTATATAATATAGTCCGGTGATGTTACCAATCAATAGTTTGGTTGATGTTACCAAAGCAAATAGTCCCGTCAAAGTCACCCAAACCTTACCTCTTTACTGATTCAATGAACTGACCGAACCAAGCAATCGAACGAACCATGCTGTGTGAACCAGAACCCCCAAGCAATCGAACGAACCAAGCTGTGTGAACCATGAAGCGGTCTAACCCACCATCAATAGCTCTGGGAATGAATGAATGAATAACCGGGACTGCTTCTATCGTCTCGTACCACCGATCAATAGTGTCCAATCAACAGGGTCTAACCCGATCTATGGCACACGAACAAGCGGAGCAAGATCAAGGTGTAGCTATCTCAAGGAAAAGACATAGATCAAGGTGAAAGGCTTTTACCCACATCCATAGAATAAGAACTTCCAGGTGATATCCCTTCCAGGAATAAGAAGAATCAATTCCTTCAAGGTGATATCCTCCCCCCCTCAATGAATAAGATAAGGAGAGGCGAATAGCTATCCAAGGAATAAGAACTTGATTCAAGGGAATAGATTCCTCTCCTTAGATTGAGAGCCCCTGCCGGTTTGGGTTTGCTTATTGGGTGGGGGGCGGTGGTCGAGCAATAAATTCCTCTCCCGCTGGTCGAGCCCTCTCCTTAACAGTCGAGCGTTCGTACCTCTCCTTATCAGTCGAGTCACTAACGTACCTCTCCTTATCAGTCGAGTCACTAACGTACCTCTCCTTATCAGTCGAGTCACTAACGTACCTCTCCTTATCAGTCGAGTCACTAACGTACCTCTCCTTATCAGTCGAGTCACTAACGTACCTCTCCTTATCAGTCGAGTCACTAACGTATTCATTTGACTTATTGGGTGGCCCCTCTCAAATAAGTAACTAGCGCTGGTCGAGTCACTTAACGTACCTCTCCTTATCAGTCGAGCCCCTGACGGACCTGGTGATGCGGTTAGTAGCGGAGAGTAGGGAGTAGGCAGTAGCGGAGGCAGTAGCGGCTTTCGGATAAGCATATTGGTCCAATGCAATATCCTTCTGATCTTTCCTTTTGATCCTTCCTGATCGACCGCCAGCTCCATGACTGCCTACCTAAATGTATGTATGTGTATGAAAAATTGAAGTAGTAAAAAGGTCAAAAGGCCCGGTAGGGACTCACTATTCATATGGTGAGGAGTTACCCTATTATTATGATTCTTCAAATATATATTTCTATAGAGAGAGATAGCGTGTAGTGTAGGTTCCCATGGAGCATCTTTCTTCTTTCACTGCCACTAGTTCTATCACTGACCGGCTATGATACTTTTCATGGTGCCGACGGAATCATAGCCCTCGAACTCTATACCTAAACCTCTTCCTAGACAGTGACCCTAGGTCTCGACAGAAACATATACCTTTACCCTCGACCCTATACCGCTACCGAACGAACGGGTCCTACCTCACTTACGTATATGCAGCACAGGGTTACTACAGCACCTAACGTAGAGAGGTATATAGCCCTGACAGACATAGACAGAAGGTCTTTTTTTATAGCTGATCATTCGGATACTCTCTACTTGGGCTACTCTACTCGGCTGGGTTACTCTCATCGAATGGGACGTTACGCAATGATCGACAGACACTGCGAATCACACCTACCTGCTTATCGATCTATCTTTCCGCCTGCCTTCCCATCGAACTAGCACCAAAAAACCTTGCACCTTAGGATGGATCAACTCCGACATCCGGTTCACCAAACAATTTACTGACATTAATGAAAATGATCCGCCAAGCCGAGTCCCTTCACTATAAGCCTTGACGCTTGAGGCCTGGACACAGTAGATAAGCCTTGACTCACGATCCCTACTCCTTCCATTCACATCATCCCATCCCTACAATTCTACACCATCCCTAGTGATATATCCGTGCCCAATAGCAATAAGTTCTCGAATCAACCAGTTAGGGTTATTCTGTTCTGCCCACGGGGATCTACCTGTTAGCTATTAAACCAGCTGCTATCCAATAAGATACTTCCCTACTGCTCCTTCTTCTAAATATTCCAAGGTGCGAAGCCGCCAGAGAAGAAATAGGAAGGCAAGGAGGTTTACCTGCTTGTCCGCATCGGGCAAGGTCCGGCAGGGCTTGCTTGACGTTAGGAAAGCAAGGAACTTTAGTTGCTCGACCACCGGGAGAGGACCCGGAGGGGCTTGCGCTTCCTAGTGCAAGGAATTTCTTGCTTGCTTGACGTTAGGAAAGCAAGGTGCGAAGCCGCCAGAGAAGAAATAGGAAGGCAAGGAGGTTTACCTGCTTGTCCGCATCGGGCAAGGTCCGGCAGGGCTTGCTTGACGTTAGGAAAGCAAGGAACTTTAGTTGCTCGACCACCGGGAGAGGACCCGGAGGGGCTTGCGCTTCCTAGTGCAAGGAATTTCTTGCTTGCTTGACGTTAGGAAAGCAAGGTGCGAAGCCGCCAGAGAAGAAATAGGAAGGCAAGGAGGTTTACCTGCTTGTCCGCATCGGGCAAGGTCCGGCAGGGCTTGCTTGACGTTAGGAAAGCAAGGAACTTTAGTTGCTCGACCACCGGGAGAGGACCCGGAGGGGCTTGCGCTTCCTAGTGCAAGGAATTTCTTGCTTGCTTGACGTTAGGAAAGCAAGGTGCGAAGCCGCCAGAGAAGAAATAGGAAGGCAAGGAGGTTTACCTGCTTGTCCGCATCGGGCAAGGTCCGGCAGGGCTTGCTTGACGTTAGGAAAGCAAGGAACTTTAGTTGCTCGACCACCGGGAGAGGACCCGGAGGGGCTTGCGCTTCCTAGTGCAAGGAATTTCTTGCTTGCTTGACGTTAGGAAAGCAAGGTGCGAAGCCGCCAGAGAAGAAATAGGAAGGCAAGGAGGTTTACCTGCTTGTCCGCATCGGGCAACGAAGCCGCCAGAGAAGAAATAGGAAGGCAAGGAGGTTTACCTGCTTGTCCGCATCGGGCAAGGTGCGAAGCCGCTTGTCCCTCCGGGGGCAAGGTAATTTATTGCTTGTCCGCACCGGGCAAGGAAGGGAGGAAAAGGAAGAGAGGGAGGGAGGGAGAGATTGATGATACAGGTAGGTAATAGGTTCCATGCACTGTTGGAAACTACGATTGGTACGGGTGAACTGTGATACGGGTGCAAAGGTTGAGGAGGGAGAGATCAGAAAGCCGGGCAGCAAGAGAGAGAGAGACGGGCTAGATAGACGGAAAGGTCTCAAGTAGAGATAGAGGATAGGGCTTTGGTTTGAGCGTGCTGGTAGTTGCAGTCTAATAAAAGCATAGGAAGGAATTCAATTCCCCATCTCCTATAGTTGTTCGTTCAACCGGTTACCCGGCTCCTTCATTTACTGTTACCATCCTTTGTTCACTCCCACCCGATATAGTAGTCATGTGACGTACTGGATGTTTGGCCCATGCTTTCCCACTTCCCTCGGTTAAGGGCAGGTAGTGATGTGATGTTAAGATTGGCCAGGCAAGCTGGATGATTGTCAACTCTTCCAAGGCCTTCCTTTCCTCGCTCGGCCATAAGCACTTGACCGCACACATATAGCCAAGTACCTCGGCGATAAGTCATCGATGCTAAGCTTGCCGTTAGCTTTAGAAGTATATGAAGGTCAATACTTGATTTCCTAACAAATAAATAAAGACTGCAAGTCGAAGGCTGTTGAACGAAGTAAGGCGGCCGACGAGTCCAAGTCGACTGATGGGAAGGTGTCGACCGACGAGAAAAGAGATGTCTATCTGGCTTCGACTAGCACACAGTCGGAACATGACGCGTGGCTGATCGACTCGGTGCATCTTACCACATGACACCTCACAGGGAATGGTTTGATGAGTATGAGGAATCTGAAGGGGGGATGTATTTATGGGAGATGACTCGACTACCAAGATTGTCGGTCGAGGTAATGTTCGACTGAGGTGGCACAATGGAAGGAGTGGGACAAGGCATGTTGCATATCCCAGGTCTAGCAAGGAACCTCATATTTGTGAGTAAGATGAATGATGCTAGAGTGCACACAATGTTTGATAGGGATGCATGTAAGAAAGAAAGGCGTGATAAACTGGGTATGAATGCAGTCAAATGTATCTTCATCAGGTACAAGGATGGAGTGAAAGGCTATAAGTTGTGGAATCCAGTAACTAGGACAACAATTTACAGTCGTCGGGATATGGTGTTCAAGGAAGTGAAGGATATTTGAATACGAGAAGATGTTCTACCGGGGGATCCCATAACTACTCCATAGATTTTTTCATATATATCACATTGGAAACTAAATAACGTGGATCTAAGACATATTGCAACTAACTTTGTAGTATTTGTTTTAGTGATCTTATTGATCACATCTATGGCCCCATTTATATTCATATTTGTCAAAAGGGAAATGACATAAAAACTTAATAGAAGGTCACCTCAAAAAAGTTTGAGACCCTTCCCCGATTACAGGAAAGCGCCCTCCGGGTCCTTGCCCTCAGAAGCGCAAGACCTCCGGACCTTTATTATATTTAGAAAGAAAGTGGAGTCCTTAACATAAGAATTGGTATTACCAAAAAGAGGCTTTAGTTTGTGAGCCAAGCATTTGGCGAGCTGATAGGTAGGGATCCCAATGGTGTTGACTATGGTCTAAGGGAAACACCTTCCTCACTCATTCTGAGGTCTCCCCAGTCTCCCAGCATTCCCCAGTACACGTCACCCAGGATCCCCAGTACGTCTAATTCACTCGGCTAATCTAATACGCTAGGCTAATCCGCTAATCAAATCGGATGAGCTAATCCAAAGCCAGTATCATTCCCAGGAGGTGTAATCGCAAGCTGGCAAGCCGATAGTCAATTGTTGATAACAACCACCCCCACATATCCATCCTACAAGCCAGCCAAAGAAATTGAACCTCGAACCTCTTACTCGACCCTATACCTCGATGAAACCGTAGCCTTTGACCTCGATCTCTAAGAAAACATAGCCCTTGAAACAACCTACCTCGACCTCACTTTATGCTATGAAACACACGTACCTCAAATGGATCCATGGTGATCATTACTTACAATCACCTCAGGATAAGAATCATGCCCCTAAACACATAGTGCCTCGGGAAGGGAGGTTGCTGATCCCGGATAGTGGTCAATTAAGGGTGAGGTAACGTGTGAGGAGAGGCCCGGAGGGACTCACTATTCATATGGTGAGGGCCGCCATCATCTCTAGATATTATATACGTAATTACGGTTTAGCGAAGCCATACACAACAGGATGGATGTTTCTGACCGTACTTCTCTGTTTGTTCCCCTCAAATGATGGCACTTGGTAATGACTGGAAGCAGTGGAAGAAGTGAAGAAATCGATCTCTCATTCATGGCATAATGACATATATAATATATGCATTCATTCGTTGCTCAATATTTCAAACCTCCGCGTTATTGGGTGGGGGTGAGCAAGCGAACTCTCGACAAGGGGGCCGCCATCGGAGATGAGAAAAAAGTAAGTCAAAGTGAAATAAGTGCCGCCCATCATCACATCTATAAAATGCATATCGTTGTAAACAGGACATATTCTCCTTGCCCCACCCACTAGCTGGGCGTAACCCCACTCTATTAACACGTCTTATCAAGCGAGAAAAGAAATCCCAGCCCAGTCATGACCGGCTTCAAAGGATCAGCTATCAATAGGCTGTCAATTACCACTAGCTATCGACTATGATCGACAGGCAAAGAATCCTGGGTCGAGTGCATTGGGTAGCGGGATCGAGTAGCGGGATCAACTGCATCAACACCTCGAGTGCATCGACTGCATCAAAAGCATTAACTAGTGGCTAAAGGGCATCCGGGTTCTCATAGAGAAACAAATTGAAAGAGCCTATTTCATTGAAGAGAAAATCCATTTCATTCTTGTCCCCTCAAAGGGAGCAATTTCATTAATGAAAAAAAAGGGTGAGGGTGAGCCAGCCGAACTCTCGACAGTAGGAGAGGCCCGGTAGGGACTCACCGATTCATATGGGTGAGGAATCGAACTCTCGACAAGGGGGCCGCCATCAACGTAGTCGCTTGTCCGCATCGGGCAAGGACCGGTAGGGGCTTGCTTGACGTTAGGAAAGCAAGGTGAATGAGGCGGTTTTCTAATATCTGTTCGAAGCAAACTTAGTGCCTTCGCCAAACTTGGTAGGCGAGAAAGAAACCTCTAAATCACTGGGATAAACTCTTGGCATCTCCACGTGGCCTGGACTAAGACTACCAGCATCAAGTGCATCAACTCTAGGATCGACAGCATCGAGTATCCCCCCCATTGAGTAGCCCCCTGTGATTAGGCCCTACCATTGGATTATAGCGGATTAGAGCTTCCATGGATTCCCATTGGCTTATTCCCATTAGAGCTCCCATGGATTCCCATTGCTTATTCCTCCCATTGGATCACCTGCGGATTATTCCATTGGATCACTGCTGGCACTCAATACTATTAGCTGTAGTCTGTAGAGTAGCTGTAGTCCCCACATGCACTAAGAACTACCATTAGTCCCATGCCCTACTAAGGCCATAGAGAGTGAAAGCCAAGTGAAAGTCTCCATTCTTTTCATTTGAAACTAAGTCCCCTTCCTTGCACTAGGAAGCGCAAGCCCCTCCGGGACCTTTATCCCTGAGCGTCAGCGAAGAACTTAAGCCAATCCAATTTGAGCAGCCGGGTATCGAAGCGGAGTAGCCCAGTTGAGTAGGCCTAGCGTATTGTATCATCGGATTGCATCGTCCAATTATTAGCCAAGCCCGGTGTATTAGATCCCAGTTGAGTATCCCCGCCCAGCAATCGATTCCATCCTGCGACTTCATTATAGATCAACTTCATGAGGATGCCAACCCACCCCCGAATATGTTGGCAGTTGCGGATTGAACTGAACGCGTACTGAATGCGGATGGAACTGAATGCGTGGATGGTGTGGATGCGGATTGAACTGAATACGTGCGTGCTGCGCCTTGGGTGAGGTGGCCTGGGCAGGCGTACTGTGAAAGCGTGTATGCGTGGATGCGGGGTGTGGATGGGAGACTGAGAGAAGGGGAGAATGCGGACTTAATGGGTGGTAATGATGGGGAATGTAATTTAGCCTCGATGGGGAACTTAGCCCTCGCTCGACTCGATGGGTCCGTGATATGTGTATTGATGTGGCCGTGAGCTGGGAATGGATGGGTACGAGCTATTGGCGGGTTGGAACTCGCTCTCCCGTAAGATTCATCAGTGGGAACGCCTTTATAATAAGAATCATCAGTTTAGAGAATCCAATCAATCAATCAACTGGCCTCTTCAGAATAATCCTCAGTTGATAGAATCAAATTGAATCAATCTCCCGTAAGATGTTTCATTTTTTCAGGTTGCATTATATAAGTTATTATACCACAATTGGCTCAGCAACTTCTGATGTTGCACCATCATTCATTCAATCATTAGCAGTGGGCTCCTATCATTGCTTCCCATACTGACACTATGGGAGACTCTCCCTTGTCTGTCACACGATCCTATCTTCGACAGGTGAATCGTAAGCATCGTGCATCGGTTCCAAAACCTATGATAAGACATCCCCAAAAAAGACAAGAATACATCCAATAAGAAGGCATCCTCCATTGGTTCCAAAACCTACAAGAGAATACATCGAATCCTGACATGGAGTACCGGCATGGAGTACCAGCAGCATGAATTGAAACCTGGCATTGACTTTATTGAGTACCAACATCGAGTGGCTCAACTAGCAGCATTGAGTAGCAGCATTTACACCTGGCCCGAATCAAGTGCCAGCAGCGAGTACCAAGAATGTATGGACACAAACCTGTGCACAAACCTTATCAGTGGCTATCAACAATGATTGTTTCTCGGCTTATCGGCTAGCAATGACCTCCCGGCAATTCTCAGTTTTGTGAGGTGTAGAAGTTCAAGGGTGAGGGGTTCGAGGATATAGAGGGTTTCTAGTTTAGGGCTATGGGGTTCCTTCCTCCGTCGAGTTTTAGGTGTAGGTCGAGGGTGTAGGTTGAGGGTGTAGGGTCAAGGTTGAGGGCAGAGGTATATGGTTCCGTGACCACCTCCTCTTTTCAATGAGACTGGCTATGACTGTTTGGCAACGACAACTGGGCTATGGGCTATTGGCAAAGAAACATGGGAGTAGGCTATATACTTGTATATTGGCAATGGGCTACAAAAAAAACGACCACCTCCTCTCCTTATCAGTCGAGCACCCTAAAGGGTCCTTGCACTAGGAAGCGCAAGCCCCTTCGGGACCTTCCTGGCCCTGAGATGTGTCTTCGGTAGTCGAGCCAGGTGGCGATGCCTTATTGGATGTTTTGGAACCGATAGATTATTGATTCTTGGAGGATGTCCTTTTTTAGGTTTTGGAGCCCCCCTCCCATATCTCGGAACCATGCTTACTTAAAACCTGCTTTTTATCAGTTTATAAGCTGGTGTATAATAACATATCTAATGCAACCTGGGAAACTGAACCTTCTGTCAAGAAAGGCGTTCCCCAGATCCACAGTCCGCTTTCCGTCCGCTTTATGTTAAATCCGCATTCTCCCATTATCACATTACCCAGGCCCGCATTCAAAAATCCCCCCGCCATTCCCAATACGCCCTTCTCGCTTTCTCCCAGTCCCGGATTACCCAGCATTCTCAAGTCCGCATTCTCCCATATTCCCACATCCCGCCATTCTACCCACGCATTACCATTAACGCATACACGCATCCCCCCGCCATTCAGTTCGTATTCAGTCCCATTACCCAGCCCATTACGCTTCCAGTCAATCAGGGAGCCCAGGACGCTTTCAGGACCCAATAACGCATTACCTCGCCCAAGACTATCAGCATTCTTCAATCCGTATTAACCAGTATCCAGTCCGCTTTACTTCAATCCGCTTTCCCGCTTTCAATTCACCCATGCTTTTCTTTCTTTTATTGCTGTTCTTGCTGTTCACCCATTCCCGCTTTCCGTTCGCCATAGTCAGTCCGCCCAGTACAACCCAGGATGGCCCAGTACGCATTCTCTCATTACTGCATTCTACCATTACCGCATTCCCCCCAAACAATTATCCCGCATTGACAAGAAGTACCAGGTAGACAAACAGGATAGCAGCATGCCAAACCTAGAACCTACACCTCGATCTATAACTCCACCTATCGGACTACAAACAAGATGGGAAATTACCACGAGCCGGGAATACTACAGGTCTACGCTCACCCCTGGCTCTTAGTCTACCGGGGGGTTCACTCGCCTTCGTTTCCCTAATATTCCTTTTACCTTTCTCGTACGTAAGACAGAAATGAAGGGAAATACAGGCATCGATCAACTGACAGAATCTATGATGGAACTCATCCCAACCCATACCACCAGCAATTTATTGAGGAGTTTCAACTTATGCTTTTTATAGACGTCTCCCATCCCGAGTGTTTGAGCTGGGTCACCGATTAGGAGGAGTAATTGATGAGATTGATTGGAATAGGTTACGGTGGGTGGTGCCTTTGCTTATTGTGATTGTGTGTTTTCACGTATATAATGCAATCAGGACCCGACAGGGGGCTCGACTGATAAGGAGAGGAACTTTTGTGAGTGATTAGGAGGTGCACCAATGAAATGATGAAACAACAATACCCGCATGACGTGTTACCTTGCCTTAGGACCCTTACCCCTTCCTCGTGATTGAACCTTCAATAATGAACCTCTCGAATAATCCTATCAAGACTACTCCCGCTTTCTGTTATTTGATGGTCGCTTTATGCCAGAAACCATCCCGAGTTTGTTAGTGAGGGAGGTTGTCACCAATGAAACTGAACACTTAGAATGAACGGCATGATTTGTTTCCCATTAGCGAACCAGACCGGAAGAACCCAAGTCGTTTGAGAGGAGTTAGGTGGGTAGCCGCACCAAGTCCATCAACCAACGATACTGATTTTGGTTCTTACACTTATGCCGGCCGTTGAGGAACCGCCAATGGGAGAGCACCGAAGAAGCCAAGTCGCATTAGGTGAGGGGTCACCGATGAAACGAACCCACCTTATCCTCCGATCGAACCTTTACCTACGATGAAAGATAGATGATCGAAGCTGAGCGAAACAGAGCGGGGGTTGGGGGGGAAGAAAAAGCACAGTAGTCTCTATAGTATGGTGAGGAAAAAAGAAGCACAGTCTTTCGAGGATGGTTTGGGAACAAGCACAGTACTTATAGTATGATGGGGGAAGAAACACAGTCGTTTGAGTGAAGTCACCCATACTGATTTGATTATTACACTTATGCCAGCTGGCCGTACAGGAGCGGACAATGAAATTGGGACCAAATAAGCCAAGTCGTTTGAGTTAGGTAACCGATTCCATGAACCACCCTTGACTTCCGAACTCACCCTTGACTTCCTACCCTTGAACTACCCTTGACTTCCGATTGAACCTTCCCTTCTTCAACCTCTTGAATGATCCTATCAATCCTACCAGTCCCCTTGACTTCCCCTTGACAGCCGCTTTATGTTAGCCATTGGAGGATGTTCGCTTTCTGATGTCCGTATGATGTACGCTTTATGTATGCTTTATGTCCGCATTCAGTCCGTATTCTGTGAGCTGAGCTTTCTGTTTGTCCCTTTCTGTTCATTCTGTTCGCATTCAGTTCGCCTTTCTCTAGATATGCATTTGCCCGACCATGACCCATTCAGTCAGTTAGCTTTCTGTTCGCATTATGTCCGCATTCCTTTACCCTTTCAACTTCTACCCTTTCACTCGCCCTGCTTGATGTTAGATTTGGGTGGTTGTTCTATTATGATGCTACTCCATTGCCAGTATTTGAGGCCAAGTAGTTTATACCCTGCATGCGAGGTTTATACTGAATGATACCCCTCCTTTATAGATACGTCTCCATACGCCCCCCCATTTTGATGATCGCTACCGCTTGCCTGGATTGGGAATGATCGCTACCGCTTGCCTGGATACGTTCCTTGCTTTCCTAACGTCAAGCAAGCACTACGTTCCTTGCTTTCCTAACGTCAAGCAAGGACCCGACAGGGGGCTCGACTGATAAGGAGAGGAATATGGCTCATATCATTATGTATGAGCATCCACTTCGTTTTGTCGTTTCATTCATTGATGAATCGAGTTATGGTCTCGCTCGTTCCTTTCATATCCATCTTCGTAGGAATAGGATGGAGAGATCAAGATAGATTTCGTTTGTATACGATATTCTTCGAGAATGTTTTCGATAGAATTCTCGCAGTCATTATGACATTTCGACCCATTATTTCGACCCATTATGATCTTTTCACTTCATGTCGTAGGAGCGGTAATTCAGCGTATAATTATATATGTCATTATGCCATCACCTCCCCCTTCTTTTCTTTGTTTTGAATCGCACCTCTACCTTTCAAACCTGACAAAAGAAACGAAAAACCGGACAAAGGCCCCCATCTGGTCTCCTAACCCCCATCTCCCATGGTATGGAAATTGATGATGGATCGAATCACCTTGCTCTCCTTTTGTCGAGCAAGCGACTACGTGACTTATAGAACTGGGCCCCCTCTCACCTACCTTTGTTTATATGAAATAACCTAACAGACCTCCTCTTTCTTAGGCTCCCGGCCCCTATGGTCGAGCCTGCTGTAGCATCCTTATGGTGTATCAGCCCCTGATATCTCTCCAGGTGGGTCGATATTGGATTGAAAGGCCTTATGCCATGTAGCGTATATAATATATCTTTTCTGAAACCACTACGTATTGGTTTCAGGGGCAAACGTATTGTTCGGCAACCCCCCTCCCCTAAATGAATCCCCGCGGTGATTTAGTATTCCCCACCGAGGCCCACCTACCTATCTGATTTAACGCCCACCTCTACCTATCTGACGAATCAAAGGGGGGGGTTTTGTCTCAAAAAAGAGACAAAGGAAAAGGACGCTGGGGAGCGAACAACGTGGGAGTGTCCGAGTTGATCGGAGAAATGTGGATGGAGTTTCCGAGTTGATCGGAGAAAATGGATGCTGGGGATTGCTTACCGGATAACCGGATGCCACTATATATGCTGCTATTGAAATATGACTTTTCCAAATACAATTGACCGGTCCTCTCCCGTTGGTCGAGCCTGCTTCCGCATCCTCTCCTCTCGATGGCGGCCTTAACAGTCGAGCATGCTTACGCATCCTTTTGGTCGAGCAACTAAAGTTCCTCTCCTCTCCCTTTTGGTCGAGCACCTCTCCTCACCATATGAATAGTGAGCCCCTACCGGGCCTACCCTCAAAAGCTTGAACTTACTAAGGAAGGGTTGAAAGGAAAGGCAGTACTCAAGTCTTCCTTGCCCTCCTCACCCATGGCCCGACAGAAGATGGCATGAATGAGGCCTTTACGGGTTACAGAATGCTGTTTATCTGTCCCTGAATAGTGTGTGAGTTCGAGCCTTCCTTTTCTTTAGACAGAAGATTCGATATGAATTGCATACCTTAAGGGAGACCAAATCAATCTAGTCCTCTCCCTCACTCAAGGGATAGACCTTTGAATCATATATAAGTAATGAGCCATATCCCTTCTCTCATTACCGTAATTACGTATATAATATATAGAGATGATGGCGGCCCGTCTCTGCTTCTAGGGCCCAAAGACTATAATGAGGAGGGTCGCTTCCAACCATGTAGCAGGACACTGCATTCTGACTTGTGCTTGAATCTCCTCCTTGCTCTCCTTTCTAAGAGCGTGCCTCACTTCTATCTCTATATACGAGGGGGACTTTCTCCAGGACTTTCCCCCCTCCCCCAGTTCAGTTGGGCTCTGTCCTCACTTACTTTGATTTCTATGCTTAGCTAATCTTACAGCTGGCTCACATTGAGACTTCTTCCTCCCATCCACCAGACAGAAAATACCGATACAGAGATAAGTACAGCAGCCTCCCTCCCCCTATCACCCAACCTATCGATGGCGTTGGTCGAGCTAATTCTTTCCTACTTATTTTAGTAACTAACCTTACCTTATTCTATGTACGGACATAGATTTTATGGCATTATAATAACATAGATTGATCGGGACTGAGACATACAAGTTGGCTGGGTGACTATAGATGCACATTGTACGGACGGCGTGTATTAGGAATATGGGTGAGTTATTTCCTTGCACTAGGAAGCGCAAGCCCCTCCGGGACCTTTATTTCCAGTGGGGTGATGAATTATCCGTAGTGCTGTGCTTCCTAATGATCGATGATGGTTCGAAGTTGCCTGTCTTTCTTATGATGGTCCCGCCCAAAGGGTGACATATGCTTTCTTTATTCTGATTGACCTTATATAGTGTGTCTCAGGATGGATCGCCCAGCCCAGTCGCTTTCTCTACATACATTATTAGGGACTAAGTCTGACCCACACGCTTGTCTCTCCACATGTTGTAGCTCACGTTTTCTATTGGCATTGGCTGACGTGCGCTTTCGATTTCTTGTCTGGGGAACGACATGCACTTTTGACTTCCCATTGGACGTTAGAATCGGGACGGAATGGGTCTTATTGAAGCAGCATTCAAGTCAGCTATAAGAAGACAAACTCTTCACGGAGTATGGTTTTGATCCCATGGGAGGCGTTGGATAAAGCTGGAGAAAGGATGTGATCTATCTTAGCTCGGAGCGTAGCGTTTGCTCAATGATGGTCAGGCGTCGCTTGCATCTTTGTTTCCAGCGTCACATTTTTGATTGGTTTACGTAGTGCTTGCTTTTGACGATCTGTACGGGGTGGGAGTAGCACTTTGACATGGTGGATAGCCTGGCGTTGCACTTTCTATGGTCCAGCGGCCGGTGGGCGTTAGATTTCATCGGGACGGAGTGGCTGTTGATCGATCGCTTGTAGATACGCTTTGGATGAAAGGGCAATAATGCAATACCTTTCGTTCACTAACCTCATAATCAAACTATCTACCAGCATCACGAGTATCAGAATCTTATGCTCCCTGCACATCAATAAGAATATCGATCTGTTACGGGCGATACTACCTTCGTTAATGGTGGTCCGGGGGAAACAAGGTAAAATGGATATAGATCATCTATAATTATCCCACCCAAAAAACCACCTTCTTATTCCTAAGGAGGCCTATATCTTCGTCTCTGACTATGCCTTAGCCATTGCTTAAACTGTTACTGATGCTACTCCTTGCACTAGGAAGCGCAAGCCCCTCCGGGACCTTATTTACCAAAATCATATTCTAAAACAGTAGCTTCTGGCTCTGGAACTCGAGATCGAGCTGCCTATTCCTCTGTGGATGGTATCCCTGCCTTTCCATCTACGGATAGTGGGTCAACTAAGTCAAATCGATAATTTGGTTCTGGATCTTTACCTGGAACTGGATCCGCTCGATCTATTATAGGGGTATGGATATCAATCCGGATCAATAGGATAGTGTTTAAGGGCTGGGCTTGATTCAACATGGGCGCTTTATCCCTCCTTTATGATAGATCTAAGCTATACCGAATTCGCCCGACAAAGTATTGATTGGTGCGGTGGAATCGAACAAATGGAGAATAGCCTGCCTTTTCTGAATTGAGGAACGAATAGCCTTGCTCAGCGAATGGGAAAATAGCATTACTCAATAGCCGGGTGGTGATTTCATGTATATCGCCTAAGGATACGTCTCATCTTCGTCTACGAATGGTATTTTCAAATGGGAAAGAATGGTTTAGTAAACTAACTAGTATGCTCCGCGATGAGCCGCCTCACTAACCTCGAATACGGCTGAACACCCATGTAGCAGCAGATTCTGCTTTCGGTTCTTACAGCAGCTTTATAAGATATATATTAGTATACCCTGTAGAGTCAGAAACAAGGGTAGTGAGAGCAGATCCTACAAAGGCAAAGCAAGAAGCTAAGGCAGACAAGCCAGCAACATCCCTTTCAACTTCTTTACCAGCACTAGTTGCAGTACCAGCAGAGTAAGCATATGAGCCAGTTCCGGGTCCTATTGAAGCAACACCACCAGCCACTATATTCGGCCCCCCACTCAATTAGGTAACTGAACGGTCGGAGGTTGAAAGCTCCGTGAAATTATTCCCGTCAGTAGAAAATTGATGGGCAACAATCACTGAACCCAACTGGTCTGAGAGGAAGGACCACTTTAGAGTCACCGAACTAGGCTAGGGCCGTTACTATGTTAACCGCAGGAACGCATCAGAAAGGTAAGATCTAAAGCCTACGTTCTCTCCTCTCCTTATCAGTCGAGCACCCTAAAGGGTCCTTGCACTAGGAAGCGCAAGCCCCTCCGGGACCTTTATGAAAAGGCAAATTCCCCTGGAGGCATTTTGCATGCATCCTTCCCGGGCAGCCCAGCCAGCATAGGTAGGAAGGGTGAGGAGGGAAATCAAATACCGTGCATCCTAATATAGCCCCCCGAGCTAGAGATAGCCTGCTGAATAAGCACTCGATCGAGCAGGGTGCCTCAATTCGAAGGACCCACTATCTCACCGACTCAATAGAAGGGCCTCGGATCCCTAAGGTCCTCTCCTTGCTTTTCAAGAGGTTCCTTGCACTAGGAAGCGCAAGCCCCTCCGGGACCTTCCGGCGGCAGAAACATGGCAATAACCGGCCGTAACTACAGGGGCTGGAAGAAAGGCAGTACAAGGTTACGAGCATAGATGGAATGAGCTTACGGCCAACTACAGCAGAGGGAACCACATTCTCTACCAAATATCCATGCTTCCCTCTACAGAAGCTGTTTATATATTACATATGTTCGGGAGTTAGGCCTGCGAGAGATATAATATTTCAACTTGACAGAGATAGGAGTAAGACAACGGAATTATGTTCTCAATCCTCTTTACGCCATTCCTTTTACTATAAACATCAGGCAGGTAGTCGAGAGGGCTGGCAAATAACAAAGCTAGTTCAAAGCGGACTGACTTACAGTCACTTTACTGGATGGCTTATTTAGGCTTCTTCGGGCATTTGCTAAGTTCTATGTTCACTTCATCCCCCTGAAGGATAGATGTTTCATTTGGTACGAAGTCGCTTGTCCGCTGAGGGCAAGGGTGAGGGACGTTAAGTGACTCGCCCGTTATGGGCTTCGTGTGTAAGGCTAAACATAGGTATATTGAAAGCTAGGAGTACTACTTTTCACCCGGAACCCTTTAGAATATATGTAATAATTCACTATCCCACCCCTATCTTCACTTAAGAGTGCATTTCAGCTTTCTCTTCCGGGGCTACTATAGTTGGAAGTCGATCTCTTTATTCAGGAAAATCTGGAATGAACTATAGTTGCCAGGTCGAGTTCCAAAACCCATTTAAGTAATAGCGCATAAATGGTTGAGTGCTCCCCCTTGCTAAATAGTAAGTCTATTAATAACGTAATATCGGTTGATGCATCCATATTACTTATCCAATAGATAGAGTCTCGATTTCCGGTCCCGGGCGAGCGCCCCATTATGCATCCATTATTAATATAGTGAGTCCTCCCGAGATCTATAGGCGGAAGAGTGCATTTCAGCCCTCAAGAAAGAAGTCTAGGAGGGAGAGAAGATCTCAGGCAGAAAGCAATCGAGATACGGCAGCAAGTTCGATGAAGGCATGTCTCCATGGGGAACCGAGGTAAGGTAAGAAGGTAAGTAAAGAAGGTGGCGCGATCAGTAAAACTAAGCAGTCCCATAACAAAAGCAAGCTCGACCAACCGGCCAGCCGCAATCTAGTTAGCATCCCACCCACCAGCGAACTATCTGGCAATCCTAGCTTTTCCATGTCCCCACACCAATAGTTCTAAATATTTTCTTTTGCCATTATTCTTTAAGTCACCTTTCATCGATTTGTGACAACTTTTACTAACAATGTATTAAGTGACCATAGAAGCATCACAAATTACCTTTGAAGCCATTGAAAGCCATAAAGAGAAGTTCATACTTAGCGAAGCGTAGGGGCAGGAAGGATAATGAGTGAAAGCGGGCAGTTCGAAGGTGCTTGCTCCCACACCGCCTTGTACCTGGTAATTGAAATACTTCAAGGTTGGCCTATAGGGAGAGTAATTATACGCCTTTGTACTAATGCCTGAGACAGACCTGGAACCTTGCCTAAGAGCGGCACGTAATTGTCAACCCCCTATTCCCGTAGAGCGGTAAGCTTGAACCAGCCATCCCAACCAGCAAGACTAGCAATCCTAGCGAGTCCATTCCGCCTAGCCGTGTGAAACTAAGTCAAATGCCTTTCTTCCAAAGTCAAACGTCACTTTCTCGGTGAAGTCCCCCCCACCCAACAATAAGTAATATGGGGCCCTAAACAAATAGAGGACTATATAAGGGTGGAAAATTCGCTAGTTCAAGGTGGCGTATGCCTTGGGATGATAGATAATGCTAACGTGGCAAGATATGGTAAATTCCAGAAGGGAAAGGTGGCGTTTACCATCCAACCATACCAGCAAACAAGGAAGCCAGGCCGTGTTCGTTTTATTGGACCAGCCCGATTATTTCGTTTCTTCTCCTATCCCGGCCCACCCGCCTGCCTGGGTGGATGCTTTCTCCAAGCAAGCATCCGTGTCCGTATATCTTGGTATAGAGTTTCGGTATCGGTAGATAGTATTGGTATATAAAGATCGGTATAGATAGATATATCGTTCACATAGACTTAACTTAACATCACTTCTGCTTCCGCTTCTTTTCTCTTCTCTGGTTCGCTCAGCTTCCATTGTATTTCGTGTATCTCTCGGTATAGAATAGAGGTAGAGTATAGAGATTTCTTGAGTATCGGTAGTTCGTGTAGAGAAAAGAGCTATCTCTCGGTATAGAATAGAGGTAGAGAGGTTAGAGTTCGAGTAGAGATCTAGAGTATCACGTATTCGGACTGAACATAAGTCTGTATTTCATGGATGTAACAGAAGATCATGGATTGAATGGATTGAACATAACGTCTGTTTTTCATTAACCTGCCTGGTAGGCCATAAATCAATCTATAAATAAGCTCTTGTCGATCTGAGCATTAAGGTGTGTTGATTGGTGTACTCGTTATAGGGTAGTTATAGTGTTGTGGTAGGCTTGACTTATGGCTTTTGTTTGGCTCTTGCCCCTCCCTGATGGAGGTTAGCTCTATCTAGTGTGGTGGGCTTGGCTCAAGGCTTATAGCTCAAGGCTTCTGGCTCCTGGTGGGCTAGAGGTTGAATGACTAAAGGCGAGAGGTTCAAGGTGAAAGGCTTCTTCTGTTGAGAGGTGAAAAGCAAAGGTTTAATGGCTAAAGGTCCTAGGCTTTAGTTTGGCTCGTGTACCCACTGTATTTTGCGATTCCAAAATTGTAAATGGACGTATATAACAACTCGATGTATATTCGACATGGTGGTATGATCATCGCTAAGGTATCAAGCATCACAAAGGAAGGGGGAAAGATCAATCACAGCGGGTAGGTGGTAACTGAGTTCAGTATTTCACTGGGTGATTCAATAACCGTGGGCAGTTGGAAACTGAGATTGGTTAACTGGGGCTTTTCGGTGAACAGCTCGCAGCCAGGAACTGGGCCTTTCTTTCGGTGACCGCCCCTAGGTCTTGTCTTCATTATCATGTTGGGTCAATGTGCCCCGTATGATGCTTTTTGGTCCCCTTCTGTTATAATGTGCTGGGTTCAATGGGTATGTGATTGATGCATCCTCATCAGGTTAGTAACTATCTATCCCCATGGATTCGTCAAGGCTTGCTTTAGTTCGACCAGCTCTCGGGTTCTAGTGGCATAACGGGTTTGACTAGCTTCTTCGATTTGGACCAGCCCTCGGTAACGTAAGCAAGTGATAGTCAAGTAAGAAAAGCAAGCAGCAAGCAGCTGTCAAGTTAGTTCATTGTTGTCAGGTCGCAAGAATCAAGATGGGTATCAATCGAGAGATCGGGGGGTGAAAATAGAGCCAGGAGTAATCACGTAAGTAAGCGCGTCATTCAATCGTTCTTCCCTTAAACCCCACCCCCAAAAACAAATATGGAGCAATATCGATTTGTATCTCCCGCGTCTGTCCGTTCAGTCCCGTCCCGGGGTATGGGGGCCTTCCTTTTCTCTTCTTTTGCGGGTATGTTTGAACGGGGGCCTTCTCTCCCTTGGCGGCGGTTTGATACATTTTAGCGACTATTTTGCCATTCAATTTACTTATTGGGTGGCCCCTCTCAAATAAGTCACTAGTGGCGGAGGTTCCCCATTTGAAGCTGATTCTCTCTAATCTCAAGAAAGCGTAATTACATATATAAGAGAATCAAAGAGCTGAAGTACTACCCCTCTAATAAGCCATCCTGTCTAAACATACAGAACTCCTAGCCCGGCCCTGCAACTTGCCTCTGAACTCTATCGATAGGCTGATAACGGAAGCACATACCAATCCAAACCCTCCAACTCTCTATTGGAGACCACACATTCAGACTGGTTAGAAGCCCCTGAAAGAATGCGCTGTTTCCGTGCATTCTATCACAAAGAGAATGTGAGGTTGAGTAGCGTAGCGCAGCTGTTCTGTTAGCACCCACCATTTAGTCTGATTAATGGGTCACTACTCCTAATAAGAGAAATTCTTATATTATATATGTAATTACGCCATCTCGCCCCAAGTTGAATAAGCATCTGATGGTTCCTATCTCTATCTTATGAAGGGCTTTGAACCGAGCTATCAATTAGTAAGGAATTAGTCTTAGGATGAAGGCACTAAGAGAAGGGGTAAAAGGTTTGCCGGTCTAATCCCGACTCGCTAATCTCAGGTCTAGTGCAATAGCCATGAAGCTATAATGAAGTGATTAAGTGTGACTAGGTATAACAGGTTTAGTGACTCCTCAGGTGGGTAAATAGTCTGTGTAGAACCAAAAGGGTTATTAGTGCCTCCTCCCTACCCCTATCAAAGGTATTCCTGGGTGAAGGTGAATAGAAGCATTCCATCGTCCTAGGGTGAAGGTATCAAGGTCAAGGTTGTATCATCTAATCCGGACCTGCTAATCTCAGGTCTAGTGCAGTAGCTGCTATTCCAGGTAGTATAGGTAGAAGGCAAGTCTTATAGTTCTAGCAGGTGGTAAGGTGGAACCAAGACTAGGAGGTTTTTCTTCTGGCTGATTGGGACTCATCCTAGGGTAGGGTGAAGGGTAAAGAGTGTCTGGTGGATGCTCGTAAGTAAGGGGTTCATAGCACATGCTGTACTAAAAAAAGATTCCTGGTTGAGCGAATGGGTAAGGTACTCCATCTAGGGTGAAGGCAAGAAGTTCAGGGTAAGGTAAAAGGCCCAAGCATCAAAGGCATCAGATGAAAGTGCCGGGTCTAGTCCTAAGGTAAGGTATAAAGCCATCCGGTGCTTCTAAGATCAAGTCACGGGTACCTGGGGCATCGCATCCATCACTTAAGAAACTAGGTTTCCGGTATAAAGGGGGGGTGGTGGTGAAATACGATCCCTACTGTACTGATGTTATTGGTGGAATACATAGATGAGGCAGCACTGGCACTAACTCAATGTCCTAGGATGAGGGGAGAAAGCCAAAGTTGAAGGTTGTTGTTTCATGCCATCCAATCCCAATCCCAATGCCGGGTCTCTAGTTGTACCTCCAAAGCGCTTCATGAAGGTAAGTGTCATAAACGAAGCATATCCTGGGTGGCTCTGTCTGGCTGAGCATATCTCCTTCCTAGCAGTCTGAAGCCTGTCCATCCAACCAACGTTTTCTAATGGACCATAATTCAAGAAAGCCATCCCGCAGTTCAACGATTCAACAATCTAAGCTAAAGGTAACCCCTCCCCTCTTGGTTGGCTACTCAACTATCCCGTAGGAGCATGGGAAGCTCCGATAAGTCCTCGGCTAATCCATCCATCAATCTGGTGTTTATAAGAGAAGGTCATGTAATATAAGTTCATGAGTTGGGCAGCATTCCTCCATCCATCATCCATCCATTATTCAAGATCAGGCGGATGTAGTGAATGGATAGAATAAGACAAGGTAGTCAGCAGTGAAAACGATCAAAGAGTGAGCTGTCTGTCAAACTTCCTTTCATAAAGTAAGCTTATAAAGGTAATATGACTGATCTCAAAGTGCAAGTGCAAAACCCCAAATAGTGTATACTGAGAAACGACTGGTCATAGTGCCAACCCGAGCTCATGAATGCTCCGTATGGAGGGAGGCATGCTAGTCATGAACCCTTTTACCCTTCCTTTGATTAAGCCTTACCATACAACCTATTCACTGGAAGATCTAAACCTCTTCCTTCATTAGGAAGGTACAGCAGAGCAGCTAGAGAACCGGGCAGAATAGCATGGCAGGCATGATACAAACCCTTCTTTACCTTCTATACCTTTTCTGTTTTCCTAACCTACCGGCCTGCCCCACCTAGAGACCTAGACCTGTAGCCTTCCACCGCCTTACAGACAGCATTTCAAGACAGACCTGCCATCACACTTGCTTTATATGTATGGAGGATGGATGCTGGGTACCGCTATTCACTATTATTCCGGCCGAACCTTGCTGATACTCTTCATCAATTAGAACCCAGCCAGGAATCAACCTATCTGTGCCTTTCAATAAACACCTTGTAACCTACTATCTCAGACATACAGTCACAATAAACACCTTCGCGAGGTTACACACCAACCATACATTACTTACTTAGGCTAGTCACCCTAATAGCCTAGCACTTCATTAGGTTTAGACCCTCCTAGTAGTAATTATAGCGGGACCTCACTATATAGATCCTAGTAAGCGCTAGAAGCCTTATCAAGTTAGGACTATTAGCGGGCATCCTTCCATTGGGTAAAGTTGCAATACAACGAACGCAAATGGCCTTTCACGCGCTTTTATGCCCATGACCTACCCAGGTTGTTTTTAGTTACCCAGGTCGTTTTTTACATTAGAACCAGAGCTTGCCTCAACACTTGCTTAATGACTTACCTACATATGAATTGACTTTCGTGCCTCGAGTCTTTACGAGGGAGTGCACTTGCCTTACTTACTATAGCTATTGCCTTCAGACCGGACCGTCATCGTACAGGCAGCAAACACAGAAAGTATATTATTGGATCAGTATAGAGCTCATAACCTCAAGCTATCTATTACCTGAGGAAAGAACAATCCCAAATAAAAAGTGCAAGGAATTTATTACTTGTCCCGCACCGGGCAAGGAACACGTGCTAAGGTACAAATACAGGAAGGTAATCCCCTTATAGGCATAGGGGACACAATTTCATAATAAGCCTTCCCAAAAACTTTCTAAAAGGGAGACGAGGCCAGGCGAGCGGAAGGATTTCCGCTACAACAGGACGCCATCCGTCCAATAACCAACCTACCAGCCAGTCAGACAGACAAAGAGACAGCCTTACAAGGGAGGCGAGCGCGAGCGAGGGAACATAAGTCAAAAACCACACGTTGTGGGGTTGTAATGGATCTGCTCGTAAGTAACACCCCTGTATTATCACTGTCTTCCGGTGACTCCTGGCATCTGTTGGATCGATCGGTGGGCTCTTGGGTAAAGGGGATTGACCCAAGGTATCTGCCTTTGCTCTATGCTGCTGTGACTTATGAATTCACTCTTGGTCCTCCTTCATTAAAGATAAGCTAGATCTTCTGCTTAATCGATATAAACAGCTGCTTTTACTCCAACCGGTTCTTCAGCTACTGAGTCAACTGCTTATGCTTCTGTTGCTTCAACCGAATAAACTGGGTTTACCACCGCCTCTTTGTATGCCTCCTAGGCCTGCCTACCTTTCGGGTTCATTTCAATCCATCCATCCATCACTCAATCAATCCTTCTAACTCTTTCATAGGAAAGCGTGGTTGAATGGAATATGGGTTTTGAAGCATCTTTATGTGGTAGGGTAGTCAAAAACTTCATAAGGCAAGTAATATGTGTTGCAAGCTTAGAGAGTTTCCTATGCACCCTATATATATATCTATTTGAAAAGATATGCTTTGCTAGCCAGATGAAGATGGTAGAAGAGGGAATGGATCACCAAGATCCAAGAATATGACATGATTTTCATGCCCACCAAGATAATGAAAGGACAAGGGCTATCTAAGCTAATGGAAGAAGACAATTTGTAGGCAGTAGGCATCAACCACAGTGGAAGGTTGCATGATTGGCACTACCCTAGGGAAGGAGGAGGAATAAACTCATATTAACCCTTGCTACAACTAATCCACTTGGTAGCATGATATAGCCCATTTACTAATCACATGCCAATGCCATCAAGGAATGGAGAAAGAATAGGGAAGGTCACTCAAACTTAGGGTAATTCAGCATTGTGATATGAAAAAGAAACTAAATGGGAAAGACCCCGATAGTATATTACTCAAGTGAATGATGGAAGAATAAGTGGAATACGTGAACAAAGACATGCATTGAGGGATTTGTGATGGCCATTATGCAGTAAGGGAAACAACTTGAAAAAGATTTAGGTTTGGGTGACTCATCGTAGGATGCTCTGAATAGAGGTGAATGGAAATGCTGCCGAAAGAGATAATATACAACGTGCAAGCATGCTATGGAGCATTTGTGAATGGTTTCCCAAAGAATCAATGAATTTGGATAATGGGTACAAGTGAGGAGATAGATTGCGAGGGAGTCGGTGGATATTAGTGACCGCCAACAGTAATCGCGGATCAGCATGCCGCGGTGAAGCGGGCCCTTCCCACTTTGAGGGCGGGCGACAAATAGGAATGAATCTTAGGCGGGCGACTCGATAGGAAATGCTTGAAATACCAAGCGTCGAATGCGGAAGTTTCGATCAAGATATTCGAGGGAGGGTGGGTAACAAAAGAAGGGTAGGTTCTTCATAGGTAGGAAGGTGGTGGGTAAGAATATGTGTGATAAGAAGGTTGGTAGAAAGGTGACTGCCCCTCGTACTTGGTAACTCTTAGGGAGGAATAAAGCACTGCCTTACTCTAGACATGGTGGGCTGGTACGCTATATCGCCTAGGAGAGGCGTGGGATATCTCGCCTAGGAAAGCACTGACAACCTATAGCCATCATAAACACTGCCTAAACTTGGTTAGCCGTGTGCCTCCATCTGAACTACCTTAGGCTACCTTGCATATATTATATATGTAATTGCGCTTTAGCATCACCTAATCTTTCCATAATATCATATACAAAGAGATATCTCATTCTATCTATACCTAGCTCTTTGATTTGAGGGGAAGAAAGAGTCTTTCAGGACCTGGTATTACATTCGCTATCTCTTTGAGGGGAACAAATATGAGGCTACACGTATTGAAAGCTAGGCTACGCATATTGAAAGCTAGGCTACACGTATTAAGGTCCTGCCCTTCTTGGGAAAGCAGAGGGGCCAGGGAAGGGCTATGGCCGATGGCATTCTGGCCAGGCATATATCGGGGTTGGGATGATAAGGAGGCATGTCTGCTTGTATCAATCAGAGGGAGGGTTGCACGTGCGCCTGCCTAGCCAAGGATATAAGTGGCATGCTCATAAGTAAGAGGCAGAGTACTTAATGATTCTTGCTTGGGCACGCCTACTTCTTACCGATTGATAGGAGGGGGTCCCGTTCGTTGCCAAGCAAGCCAGAGAGGCCAGCCCGATGAGTCACTTAATGCATTTCCCCACAAACTAGACCCCCCTCCAAGCCAAGTAAGTAAACCCAGGTGCCGGGATTGCTTCTTTCTTGGAGTGAGAAGGCAGGCACACACAGGAGTGGGAAGATTCATTTGCCTACTTCGATTCATTCCCATGCCCACCCGAACACACGGAACCCCTTAAACTGAACACGATCAATAGGCCAGTCCGATCAATTTCCTCAGCCTAAGGAATGAGTTCATGGGCAGCGGCCGGCCCCTCCCTATTCTTATTATTATTGATGTTGGTTGTGCCAGGCAGGGGCTACAAATACTCAGTACGCATCCATCGCTTGCCGTACCAACCATAGTTAGTAGCCCCCGGGGAAGGAAACTGGTATGCCTGGGCTGGCTGGGAAAATACTAGTAATGGAACTAGTCATTTCATTAATTAATTAGTCAGTTTAGGGCCCATAAGAATAATAGGGCGCGCTGCTTGCCCGATCAACGCCTATTCAGAGGCCTACCTATAGATATGGATTAATGCCATGAGTGCCCCATGTACTGCGGGCAACTGCGGGAGACATGGTCCTTAGGGCCAGTATGAAGTCCCAGCAGTAGTGGATTGGCTGCCAGTCAGTCCATGGATCGCATTAGCTTGGCGAGTTGGATGAAGGCCGGTTCACGATTATAAAACAATGATCGGATTTGATGGCGGTGGTCGAGCAATTTCATTGATGGCGGCCTTATCAGTCGAGCGATTTTCATTGATGGCGGTGGTCGAGCAATTTCATTGATGGCGGCCTTATCAGCCGAGCGATTTTCATTGATGGCGGTGGTCGAGCAATTTCATTCCTCTATTCTTAGCTCTCTTCACAGCTCAACCCGCGGGAAACAAGCTGCTAGCTGCTTTCTTTGAAATGGAGAAGGGGACGCTTTACTGATAAGACAAGTGGGGCCTTTGAGGAGTGGATAAAGGGACCAATCGCCTTAAATCATAATATTAGGGCAATTCATAATAGGCTCACTTTCATTATGAGCTGAGGAACAAGCCAATCCAAGAATAAGCGGGAAAGTGAGAATCATCTCGGAGATTTAAGAACCAGTCGTCTTGCTCTATCCTTTCTTCAGTTTCCATGTCGGAAGGATATTCTTATTGACCACTTATACATAGCCAATGTCAATCCCTACTATTATAATATAGCCTATAAGGAAATGGAAAATATATATTTAGTAACTGGATAGCCTTTCCCTCGCCTGGGTAGGTAGCCTGGAGAGCCGATGTAACGAAGTCTCTTGTAACGAAGTATCCTATTGGGAAGAAAACCTATTGGCTATTGAGAACCGGAACCTATTGAGAATAAAAACGATTGGGGGGGTTGTAAGTGACAGTGGATAAATGAATTGATTCTCCCGTGCGCTCCATAGAGGGTGAGTCTCATACGTCCAAGGATGAAAGTGTCTATGCTGCTACCGGAGTTGAGATGGCATGTGTAGATACGAGAGACAAGGGATAGAAATGGTTGCACATATTATTGGGGGTGATGCCGCTGTGGAAGGCGATTGATCATCTTGCACCTGCTGTTGTTTGGGTGAGCTGTCCGCTGTTGATGTGAATTCGAGTAATGCACCTGCTCATTCTTTCCTATTCTTCCGCTCTTTCATTCATTCGTTGCTCAATATTGCAAACCTCCGCCAAGAGAAAATGGCAAAAGGAGTAGGGAAAGATGTGAAAAGCTCCGCCAAAGCATATATTCTCTATGTCATTATGTCATTATGCATTTCATATGGTTCGGGTCTGCTTAAGGCTGGGGGCTGGGTGAAGGCTTCTGGCTGGGTGAAGGCTTCTGTTGGACTTGGCTGGTGATGAAGGCGGAAGGTTGAATGCTTGTACGAACAATATCTCATTATATATGTCATTATGCATTCATTCGTTGCTCAATATTCCAAAACCTCCGCCTCCTCTCCTTAGATTGAGAGCCTGCTTGTGCATCCTCTCCTTAACAGTCGAGCATGCTTGCGCATCCTTAACAGTCGAGCACCTAAAGGTCCTCTCCTCTCCTTATCAGTCGAGCCCCCTAAAGGGTCCTTATCAGTCGAGCCTGCTTACGCATCCTTAGATTGAGAGCAACTAAAGTTGAAATTGACTTATTGGTGGGGGGGGTTAGATTGAGAGCCCCTCCGGTTAGGGTTTACTTATTGGGTGCCCCTCTCAAATAAGTAACTAAAAGGCGGTGGTCGAGCAACTAAAGTTGAAATTGACTTATTGGGTGGGGGGGCTAGATTGAGAGCCCCTCCGGTCCTCTCCTTATCAGTCGAGCCTGCCCGCATTAGGGTTTACTTATTGGGTGGGGGGGCTTATGGTCGAGCCCCTCCGGTCCTCTCCTTATCAGTCGAGCCTGCCCGCATTAGGGTTTACTTATTGGGTGGGGGGGCTTATGGTCGAGCCCCTCCGGTCCTCGAATTGGGAATTGACGGATTCAACAGCTAATGGAGAGGTAATCGAACAGATAGGAAATCCCTCACCATATGAATAGTGAGTCCCTACCGGGCCTCGACCTCGTAACCTCGGCCGAGTCCCTACCGGGCCTCACCATATGAATAGTGAGTGACCCCTCACCATATGAATAGTGAGTGGCTCCGCCCCTAAATAATATAGGGCCCTACCTTTTTCGCCCGCTGCTTTGAACGGATAGATGATCTAACGACTCCGCGTGGGGATTGCTTGCTTACTCATCTCCATTCGTCGGATAGGGAGGGGATGAATCAAAAGCTTCTGCATTAGCGGCCATAACCTGGACAGAGGAGAGCGTGCTCGTAGCCTAAGTAGGAGATCGAACTGGCGTGGCAATAAGAGATAGAGGTACGCAAGGGAGCAAGCAACGGTGTTTCTAATACCAAGCACCACAAGGGAGTATAGTCTTTCTAAACTATCAAGTATTTATTGGAATAAACACTGCCAGCTGCAAGCAACAAGCCCCTGAGCAAGAGCGTAAAGATCTTTGACATCCTAAGAACACTCAGCTAGGCATCTACTAGAACCCTTTTGAACAGCACGGCTAGCCATCACAGGGAGATTCAGCATACACAAGTTTATGGCTTGGGGACTACTACCTGTAGGACTTAGGAAGACTTGAAGTTGGACAGCTACCAACAGGTGTGGGATCGTGCGTGGAAACTGCCCTCTTGCATTCAATACTGCCTTACTACAGAGAGATATTGGAAGGGCTTGGGCACTTATAACATTTGTATTACCTTATAGTGGTACCTACCTTCAGTCTGTGTCTAGGCCTGACCCTTCAGTACTCTCCCCCTTCTATTCTTCCAGAAGCACCTTCTTATCTCTTCTTTATTTCCGACCTGTTCTATTATAAAGAAACAAAGCGATGTTTAACGAAGTGTAAGCAGTGTTTATCCGGGCGAAGCCCGGCACTCTAATTATTCTATAGATAAGTAATAAGAATGTATGAGTATAAGCATATAAGAGTGAAGTAGTATGGTTGTGTCAGTGAGTATGTATCTGGATACCTTACCATAATTGGTTCAATAAGAACATAAGTAATGAGAAGTGAGAATTGAATGTGTGTTCCCCGGCGAAGCCGAGCACTATAAGCTATCTATCTATCTATCTCTGTCTCTCTGTCTATCTCTAGATCTCTCTATCAGTGTGGGAGTGTCTGCATGCTTTTGGCCGGATAATAAGAGAATGGGTTCAATAAGAACATAAGTAATAATAAGTCCTAATTTGTGTGGGTGGCCGGCTTATCGACCAACTCTGTAAATGAAGCCCTAATCTGGACCAACAAAGCAATGTAAGCAGGAAGATCTACCAACTATCTATCCTATGGACCAACTAATTTAGCTTATCGACCAACTCTGGACCAAGCTCTGTAAGCAGGAAGATCGACCAACTAAGCTCTGTAGGCAGGAATAAGGACCAGGCTCTATAAGCACTACTGGGATTGGCTGGCTAATAAGTTCTAACATAAAGAAGACTAAGTGGCTGGGAATTAAATGTAGCTTATCGACAAACTATCGACAAACTCTGGAAGCACTAATATGGACAAACTCTGTAACAAGGACTGGGATTGGCTGTTCAAAAGAATGGGATAAGAACATAAGTGATAAGAACATAAGTAATAAATGGGAATGTGACTTATCGACCAACGATGGACCAACTCTGTCTGTAAGCACAACGAATATCGACTAACTGTGAAAGCTCTGTCTGTAAGCACGACTACTCTGGACCAAGCTCTGTAAGCACGGCTCTGTAAGCACGACGAATATCGACCAACTAAGCTCTGGAAGCACGAATCTGTACTAACAACTCTGGAAGGACGACTGGGATTGGCTGGATACAGTAATAACATAAGTAATAAGAATTCAAAATGCTGAGTCTTTGGGCTGGGTAAATGAGTTCATAAAGAAAACGATTAATAAGTAATAAGTAAGTCCAAATGCTGGGTGTGTGTCCCCGGGCTTCGGCCAGCACTGTTCTCTGATGGCAAAGTATATCGACTGGTAAACACGAATCTGACTGTAGGTCCGAGTGACTGTCTGACTGTCTGACTGTAGGCTCAACCCATCCACCAACCTGGCTTGTCGGACTGTCTGGGAATGGCGTTTATTTCGTTCAGGTTCCTTTCCTTCAGGATGGACTGAACCTGGTCTGCTCTGAACAACTCACTAAAGGTCTGGATATGAATGAGTGATCCTGGTCTGCTCTAATCTAAAGAGTTCGTTCAGCCAAAATACCAGGAGCCTTTGAATCGACCCACCAAAAGAAAGTAAAGGGTAAAGGTCAAAAAGTAATAAGGCCAAGTCAAAGTAATAGGTTGGGCAGCGCTCCATCAACTAGGAGAGTAGCCAAGTGAAATATCTGGTAGAACAGGTGGCATTTTCCTCCCCTTTCCTTCTGGGGGCACTTCCTTATTCCCTTCATCTACTTCTATTTAAGCTTTGCTTCCCTTCTTCCTTGGAGTTGGTGGAGTCAGTCATAAGCACTCTTTCTTCTATTCTAGACTTACCAATCTTGGCTAGCTTCTTCTCTGGCGCTAAGCCCTTGATCTGACTACTCTACACCTTTGGCTAATAGAATCAATCATTCTTCACCCTGCCAATCTTCTTCTTTAAGACAGATCGCTTACCTCAGTCAGCGGGCAGCCCAGTCGAAGTTACCTCTGAGTACATATACTATACTCATACCCATCTTACGAGACGGATGTCTTCATCCTTTATTTCTTGCTTTCCTTTTCTTCCATCTCTTCTATCCTACCTCTTCCCCTTCAAAGACCCCTTGACTCCTTTGCCCATTAGTCACCCTTCATACCTTCACTCCTCTTCTTTAGTCCAAAGCACTAGGCCTTGTCTCCCTCACCTTAGTTAGCATATCCTACTTACCTTCGTAGTACCCAAGTCCACCCTTGACTTCGTTGCTTACTTTCTTATCCCTTTCCACACTTTGACCTTTTCACCTCATTTGCTAGACTTCTCTTGCTTAGCTTTCGTACCAAGGTGCGAAGCCGCTTGTCCCTCCGGGGGGCAAGGAAATATAGATGCCAGCTTTCAAGCCTAGTCTCACCATTCAATGCAGGGGGGAACATCAATTCAATGCTGCAGTCATCAGCAGGAAATCAGCAGGAAATCACTTGCAAATTCTATCATCAGCGGGACTCGCGGGACTCATTCAACCATTCAATTCACTCGCATCTTCAACCGCGCTAGTAGGTAGGGAGGTTATCCCCGCTAGTAGGTGGGGCTCGAGGTTATCCCCGTCAAGAAAATGTCATACTGATACTATGGATCTACATACTTATACTTAGGATCTCTAAATCACCTGTGAGAAAGTCCCCTCATCTGGGGGAAAGGGATGAGGTTCGAGGGCCCTTAGATTTTACCTCTCCTTAACAGTCGAGCCCTCTCCTCTTAGTCGAGCGTTCGTTACCTCACCCTGCCGGGGGCATCCTCGTATTGGGACGTGAGATTAGACCTTGCATCAGGACGTGATAAAAATTCAAGATGAAAGAAAGCTAAGCATCGAATATAAACACTTGGATCGCCTCTTGTCATTGACAAAGACTCTTGGATCGACTGCATCAACTATCGGCTGCTATCGGCAATGAATGCCCCTATGTCTGTGCCTCACTCACTCGGTCCCTTCCCTTCCCGTGCCGTCCTGTCTCGTAGCTTCTTCCCGTCCCGTACCTTACCCGTGTTGGGTGGATGTGTCATGTGGTTAGGGTGACTCAGGTATGAAGGTCAATGTGGGTATGATCGACTCTCGGCTGACTAGGAATGACCGTTTGTGAATGATTGGCAATCGGCTGGTTGTCAATATGAGGTGGGCTATGTGTGGGGGTGTGCTATATGAGGTGGGAACACCGGTTGGCAGTGATGGGCTCTCCTCTCAGCGGGCTCAATGAGGTGGGCTACGTGGGGATTCGGCCATACTTGCGATGCGTAACCACTGGCTCTGAGCACTGTTTATGACTGGCTCTGTCGGCTATGTGAGGGTGCTGTATGTGCTGCTACGTCTGGTGCTTATTGTGAATGTTGGGTATGTGTGTGTGTGAGTAGTGTAGCTCAATGTGTATCTGTGGTAACGCCTGTACGTAAATCCTCCTCTACGTGTATGGGCCTCGTGCTATGGGAATGGTGGTATGTGAATCGTGCTCTACTAGGGAATGGGGAGTCATTGTGCTATGTGGAATCGTACTATGGTAATGGTGCTATGGGCCTCGTGCTCTCATAATAAGGATCACCTCCGTCCATCCGTCCGTTGGCCCGCCCCTCTCGGCAGCAGATGTTGTCCGTTGTACCGCCCCACCCCCAACGATGTTCATCAATCGAATCAATCACTCCTCATCGGTGCACTCACATCCTCTACGTGTATGGGCCTCGATATATGGGATTGATCTATGGGAATCGTGTATGGTACTCGTGCTCTACTAGGGAATGGGTAGTAATCGTGCTATGGGCCTCGTGGTATGTGAATCGTGCGGGAATCGGGCTAACAAGGGATGGGTAGTAATCGTGCTATGGGGAATCGGGCTCAACAAGGGAATCGTGCTATGGTAATGGATTGAATACAACTCCTATCGGCATTGATGGCGAACCTCATCAGTTAAGTAACCTCATCAGTTCAGTTCGGTAACCTCATCGCCATTGTCCAACCCCGGTTCACTAGTTCTCCAGGTGCAAGTATATAAAGCAATCAACCGTGAAGAAAGTCAAATAGAAGGTAAGCATCAAGATTAAGGCGCTCTGCATGCACTATTTAGCTCCTGTCATTATATATGCGATTATGCAAATTGACTCTGTGTATTTGTAGCTCTACGTGGTAGCAGTAGGAGTGTGCCCTCCCTGTGATTAGGCCCCTCCCTGTGTCAACCTCCTGGTCTGGTGGGTAATGAGGGTCTGGGTATCGTCTATCGTGAATCGGTACCTCCTTCCTGGGCCTGATGTCCTCTCGGCTGGCATTGACCGGTGGGAATGAGGGGCATGGTCTTGCGGGTATCGGTAACTGGGTATCGGCACCTCCTGTGAATGAGGGTCTCTCTGGTATCGTCAATGATCTACGGCAATGATGCTCGGGGGTCTGATATCCTGTCGGCTGATTGGTAATGACCGGTTGTGAATGATTGGGAATGAGTGTCAATCAGCTATGAACCCAATGGTGACTCACTCACTCGGCCCCGTACCGTGTAGGGTGTAGTTTGGTAGGGTAGAGGGTGTATTTATTAGAGTTCGTAGGGTCTATTTCGAGGTCTATTTCGAGGGCCACGGTTGGGTCTAGTTGAGGGGCGAGGTCTCCTGTCTCTTCTTATTGGAATGATGTTCTCTTTCTCAAGGCAATCACTTCTAGCTGCACCAACCATAGCTTCATCATGCTGCTGCCCCCTAATTATAGTAGGCTAGCTGCACCGACAAGAGCTAATTGCTGCACTGAAAGGAGCTTCATTCATGTACCGACGTACCAGAGCTTCATGCATCGACCATAGGTTCATGCACTCACTGAGGATAGGTTCGAAGAGTGCTTCCCATTGGATTAGTCCCTCCCTGTGAGTATCTGTAGGACCTCCTGTTCGGTATCGATCGGTAAGGCTGCCAACGCTCAAGCTGTCATTCGTCCGTTCGTTGTACCGCCCCTTTCTGCTTATGTGGGCAATCAATGCAATCAATCGGGCCACTTCCCATCGCTGACTGTCATTCCCTGACAAGCGTGAATGAAACCCATGTGTCTGTCGCATGATCCATTCTCATCAACGGGTGCATAGTCAGTAATGAATGTATCGTTCATGTCATCCGATCGAGATAGAACTAAGGTTCCGTAGGTTCAGTGTGGAGCAGGTAGGAACCATTGTTCTGTATGTACAACCCTGTGGGGTCCAGCTCTGTGATTCTGGCAGTGTGTCTCTGAAAGGGGACTAATGACTATCGGCAATTGGCACTGAAAAGCTGGCTATAATGGGGACTATGACTAGCGGTTATCGTCAATGAGACAAGTACTCCCGGCAAAGGCAACTGGCTATCTACAATGAACGACTACCGTATCGCACGTACCTAAAGGCAATGAGAAGCTGTGTGTGTCTATCGGCTATGATCGACTATGATGGCCCCTCCCCTGATCTACGTCTATGTCTATTTCCAGCCCAGCCCGGGAGTGAAGCTGAGTATCCAAGCTGAGTATCCCAGTCGAGTAGCAAAGCTGATAAGTCCAACCGATCAGCCCAACCATGTAGTCCAGGCCAGGCCAGCCCAGGCAGGGAAGAATTCGTCGCTGTACCGTGTGCCATACCGTACGGTACCGTGCATGTCCAGAGCTATGTGGGGTGCTTTATGTTACTTCCTCCTTCCTGTAAAAGAGTGTATCAAGCCCATCTCTCTCTGTATCAATCAAAGAGTATCAAAGCCCAGCCACCTCGTCCAACCCTGGCTTCCTTAGTCCCGCCGGGGTGCGAGTATATAAAGCGATCAACTTGGAAATCAACTTGCTTGTCCTTCTTCGACATCAACTTGTCCTTCCTTCCACTCGGCGACCCCAACCCTACTATTATCATAAGGCAGTGACTGTTTGGGAATGATGGACTATGACTAGCTGTATTTGGCAGCTCTGATGTACTATGACCAGCAGTGTATGATCAATTGTCAATGCTTGGCTGCTATAGCCTGACCTTGTGACAGTGACCTAACTCTTGGCAACGACCACTGGCACTGACTAGGGACTATGAGAAGGGGCTATGAGAAGGGGCTGGCAGGCTACGGGGTGGGAAATCGCCTATTCTTTGGTTCATTGGACAGATATGGATGTGCTGCTTGCAGGCTTGGCTTGATTTATTAGCGGCTGCCAAAGGGAAGGGCTGGGATGAACGGATCTCCTGAAAGGGAGTCCTTAAAATAAGGTATTCTATCTAGTCCTCGTCAAGGGAAGAGAGAAACCTCTCTGGTAAAGCTTGTGTACGGAGGAGGTTATCTCGCATATAGGAACCACTCACTCTACCTGCCAGAACTAGACCTGGTAACCCTGGCTGAACTTTTATACCTTAGGCTTTAGGAGGGAACAACTATAGACCCAGGATTGGTTGGAATGAAACAAACACACCCTTACCCTTTTGACTGGCACCCTAGGACGATGCGAGGATGGATGGAGAAGGAAGAACCTGAAAGGCTCTCATTTAGCGACTTGCCTAATGACAAATGACATTGACTAACCCAGTGGAAGATTATGTCAACGACCCATGGAAACAACGGGTTTCATATGGAGCCCGAAATACCCAATTAGTGAACAGGCCGATCGAGCAGAATAGAACCTCTTTCTTATGGTATTTAGGAAGAACTCTTATTACGTATATAATATGACAGATTGACCTTGCCCCTCCTTTTTATTCTCTGGCGGCTTCGCACCTTAAAGAAAGAATATTGAAAGGCGAAACAAACGAAAATGGCTTCAGCTAAGGGGATGGCTTTAGCTTTCATTTAGGCAAGTCATTAGAGCCCCCCAATGACTTAATAAGTGAAGGGGGGCGGGCTCCGCAGGACCTCATGGTGTGAGCGAGCAGTTGTATAGTGCAGTTAAGTTTTAGTCCAGTGGTTGCCACTCTCTTGTGGCCGCTCTCTTGGCCAGTGGTTGCCGCTCTCTTGTTGTTGATCTTAGAGAAAGACCTACCAAGGCGATGTACCTACCAAGGCCTGCAAATCCGTGTGATCATGTGATGTGCCCTACCGAAGAATCCCGTCCAGAAAGCGATGGCGGCCCGTCTGTGTAGAAGTTCGAGAGGTCTGTTGGCATCTATCTGTACGGTAACTGTCCCCTCATCACCAGGAATAAGGAGTGACCTTTTGATTGATTATCCTTTCTTTCTTTATATTCCTCCCCCCACTGGATAAGGCAGCAATCCCCCCCTAACCCGAAGTCGCCGCCCACTCGCCGTCCCTTGCCTTATTGCTTGCCGGTTCTTGTGGTAACCGAGCCATTCATTACCCAAGGAAGTGGAATCCAGCCCAGAACCAATGACAGTCGAACCAACCAAAGGCCGCCCATGACACAAGCTGAAAGCCCTAGAACAAAAGGAGGGACTCGTCAGACTATGACATGCATTTTAGTGCTAGTAGCGGGAATGGAGAGGCAGGCAGTGGTGAATTGGAGACAGGGTACGAGAAAGAGAAGCTCGGTACGAGTGATCGGTCTGATGACGACAAGCGAGGAACTAGATAGAGAGAGATAGATGGAATCGGGTCGGGCCAAAGTCCATCCCATCCTCCAACCACAAAGAAAGGGTAATTCCCTTCCGACCGATTTCGACTCCTAATCCTATCCTACCTAAGGCTTCCTCCTTCTCCTTTTTTCTAACTCTCCACTGCTTCCGCCCCTATCCGGCCGGGATCCACACCCGATTCTTCCGTCCTACGTTACCTCCTTCAGAACCCTCCTCATACGCTGGCTTTCGTGCCACATCCGTCCGATGCTACTTACCCGCCCAACTATTCGCGGTATTGGAATCAAACCTCCTTCCCTGCGCCCACTGAATGAATAGGCTCGGGAAAACTGATGGAATGGGCTAGCGCTCGTACTTGGTTGGAGGGAGGGAGCTAGCTGTACTGTTGTCGTAGATGACTCGTCCTGAGCTTGATTGATATAGGCTCGCTAGAACCTGACTGGGGACCACCTTACTGAACTGGGAAAGCAGACCAGAACCTTACTGACTGGCTGGGTTTACCACCTTACTGACTGGGGTGACTTGGATAGAGAATCCTGCCCCATGCGAAGCCTTCCCCATGAGAATGATGAGGCACAGAAGCCCACCCCATGCCTGCCTGAGCTGATTGGATAGATATATATCCCATCATGCCTGAGCTTACCAGATAGATAAAACACCCATGCATCGGATTATATCGATCGTTATGCTATATCTCCCTCTTTCTTTCTAGTAGCTTATATACGATTATGTCATAAGAGCGGTTTACTTACGACAATGCTGCTATTATATAAGTCATTATGCGTGCCTTATTCCCCCATTAAGAGAGAGAGGGCAGGCAAGCCAGGAAGAATGCATTCCCTTCCCTTCTCCTCCCGTAGGTAGAACCCTATCTCGGAAGCCAGCGAGAACTCCTCCCTTCAATGTATGTATCCGGAAGTCCGCCTTTGACTCCACACCTACTCTCACCGCTCACGCCAGCCAGTCATATGTATGGGGAGTCTTTCTGAATCAGATTGTGTTCTCGGACAGGCTTACATGTCGAGGTCGGAATGGGATCGGGTAAGCACCTGTCCATCATAACGATCACAGGGTATGATCCAGGTCACACGCTTTAGTCCGTTTTTAGACAAGGGGTTCCCCTCCCTCTACGAGGGAGGGACAGATTCCATGCTTGGTCATCCAACTAGTAAGTAATTCAATAGCCAACTAGTAAGTAATTCAATAGCCAACTAGTAAGTAATTCAATGGATCCCAAGCAAAGCCGAGGAAAGATAAACAAGCTAAATTGATATCTCAAGTAAGGGTCAACACCATAATCGAAATCCTAATCTTCCTCATAATCAAGTTGGTAACTCGCGTCAAAAGGCAAATGAAGGTGTACGAGGAGCGATGAATTCAATCAAGTTGACTCCGGTAATCAAATTGGATCCCTTAGATCAATTCAAGGGCTGTAGCGGGTGCGAAAGTGGTGTTCAACTGGGTAGTATGGGTAGTAGTATAAGTAGTAGTTAGGCTAGTTGAAAAGGAGGCGTATGTTATAATATTGTGCTCAATATGAGAGAAGACCATAGCAAAGTTGTGGTATGCCTGTCTAGGGGTAAAGGTGTAGGAGGTGTGATAAGTATGAAGGGTGGGGATCAAGAGGTGTATCAGGGTATATGGTATCATGTTAAGTCGAGTGGTATATGCATCCTCGATAGACTTCCTGGATCAAGAATAGTATGAAGAAATGAGAATCAAATGGGGACAATAATATAGAGTTAATGAAGCCTCGTAGGTGTATGGATTATGTGCCGAAAGCTCTTCTTTGGTTGGTATGACTGCGGAGTCCATGAAGGGGTCGATAGCGGTGTCTGTGTCGCTAAAGTTCGTTTAAGCTCCCTTCTGTAAGGTTGGAAGGTTGGAAGGTTGGAATGACCCGAACCAACCTGTCCTCGTGAAACAGCCCCAAGCAAATCAAATAGTTAAGGCAGGTTTCTTTTATGCTGTTACCGATCAAGTCAAGATAAGATAAGATCAAGCTGAACCTTATCAACCCAAAGGATAAGGAAAAGGATAAGGTCAAGCTAGTGATTTAGACTAATACTTATACTGCGCGAAGCTCCACCTCGTCTCGTGCTTCTATCGCTAGCTCGTTGGCTGGTCATCATCATCCCAAGCAATTGGTACGGTCGAAGCTGTTACCGAAACATACCCGTCAAAGCTGAACATGGTCTCGTGCTGCTACTTGTCCACGAACAAATGGTCTAACACAATGTTGTCCAATACAATTGGTCTAACCCCCGATGATCTATTTCCACGAACAATTGGTATAACCGAAACAGAACCATCGCTAGCTAACGAACCATCACTGCTATCTCTCCATCCAAGCCATCTAAACGATCTCAACAGCCAAGCCATAGCCATCGAACCTTACCCATCCACTACGTCTCGTCTCGCTAGCTAACCTACTCGCCTATCCCATACCGCTTACCATCTAACCCCATATCCATTACCGCTAGCTAACTCACCTACCGATACTTATGAAACGAACCTGCCAAGCTTGGTTCTTAGACAAACAGGAAAGAGCTCCATCATCACTACCATCAGACCTATCGTCTCATCCCCCATCTTTCCATATTGATCAGATTCCAGTGGTCTTTCCCGGCCCGGCTTTTTGGAAATGCTGGCGAAAACGCGTATATAATAGCGGTCCACCAGATCTCGAGTAGGCTCGGCGATGAAGCCTCCTCCTTGCCCTCAGAAGCGCAAGCCCTCCGGGCCTTCGGGAAAGGCTGGATCAAGTGGTAGCAGTCTCGGGCCTTGAAATTTCGATCGACCATATTTCGTCAGTGAAGGTGCTGTGTTGGGTCCGCAATCGTTGATTTTGGAGCCCCCTGCCATTTGAATGGTCTGCAAGTTAAGGCCGCCCAACCTTCCGAGAGTGTGATTTGTCTCCCGCCCCCCCCATCATCCCCCCTTCCCCCCTTCTTCCCCTGGCCTGGGCCTGGGGAAGAAGAGCCCCTTCTCTGGGCCTCAGGGTTCTCTGAGAAATTGTGCCATCGGCTCTTGCTATATATTACATTTTAGGAGGGAAATTTCTTCGATATATTATATAGGTTGCACCGGTGAGCAACCAAGTCGGACTCTCTTTTGTCAGTCAATTGGGCAGGCTCAGGAGCTAGGCCAGCTCAGCTTGAAGTTTCGGCGGAGCGCTTGAATTCTAGGCACTTTTTGGGAAGCGCTCCCTCGGCAAGAACACAATCCCTTGAAGCTAATCCCCTCCGAGCTTGAGAGCAAGGGTGACAGGCCTATCTCAAGCAGATGAGAGAGGAACATATACTTCGAAGAGGAACAGAACAGAATGGTTTTTCTCTAGTCTTTTTTCGGTATGCACGGCCACTAGGGAAATGGGCCCCTAGTGTGAAAAAGCACAGATTCTCAAGTATGAAACCAAGGAACGAGCAGTTCTGGCAGATCACGATGTTTCCAATGCCGTCGCGCGTTATAGGTAAATTGACAGTGACAGACTTACTATTGACAGACTTACAATCCCTAGATACAGATAAAAAGAAATTTCCCGATGTATCCGGGTTTTCAGTGGTGGAAGGCTGGGTCCCGCATCGAACAGAGGCAAAGGATTCACAAAATTATGTCTATCATGCGGCACTCAAAATTCATGGGCAGACAAAACGCCGCCCCCTACGAGATACCATCCGATCTTTTGTTGACTCGTTCGTCCAGACCGAGGCTTTTGTTGACTCGTTCGTCCAGACCGAGGTTAGGGGGTTAGCGGGGTGGGACCGCTTGTGCAAGAGAATATTTGCCGAGGCTCCCGAGCACTATTTTCGTAGATATCATTTTCGTAGATATAATAAGGATCCGAAAAAGGAGATGGAGGACTTTGAGGAGATTGATTTCCTTGCCCCCGGAGGGACAAGCGGCTTCGCACCTTTTGAATCAATTCTATGAAAAACCCGGCCGCCAGCGCCGGCGGTTGGAAACATATATTGGTGTGAAAAGGGGGGCGAGGAGAACGAAAAGGGGCGACAGGAAACCTGAGGGACCCCGGGACGACAGGAAGCCGCAGGGACCCCGGGACGACAGGAAGCCGCAGGGACCCCGGGAGGGACCCCGGGACGACAGGAGGCCACCGTATTACAAGCCACCATAGAAGTCTAGTTTGATTTCCCCCGCAAAAGTCTAGTTCGAGTGAAGTCTAGTTCGATTATAGTGAGGTCCCTTGTAGTTAGTTGTGGAGGAAAGCTATTTCCGTTCTGAGGGATGGTACTCTTCATGATTTCTTGGTATTGAGAAATCCGCTGCTAACTGCCCACTTCGTTCGACGTATTTCTCCTTGCCCTCAGAAGCGCAAGCCCTCCGGACCTTTCATTTTGTACCCTTCCATTTCATTCTCCATACCTCTTCCTGGAAGAGAGAACAGCTGCACGGATCTGTACCTTCCTTCATGCTCATGGAGATGCCGTTTCATTATATATGTCATTACGCATCAAAACCCTTGATGCTTATTGGGTGGGGGGCGTTGGTCGAGCGTGCTCCGCATCCTCTCCTTAACAGTCGAGCCCTGCCTTCCTTGATGCTTATTGGGTGGTCGAGCGTGCTCCTCTCCCTCTCCTTAACAGTCGAGCACCTAAAGGTTAGGGTTTACTTATTGGGTTGGGGGGTTTCACAGTCGAGCCTGCTTACGCATCCTCTCCTCTCCTCTCCCTCTCCTTAACAGTCGAGCACCTAAAGGTCCTTAGGGTCGAGCACCTAAAGGTCCTTATCAGTCGAGCCCCCTAAAGGGTCCTTATCAGTCGAGCACCTAAAGGTCCTTATGGTCGAGCACCTAAAGGTCCTCTCCTCTCCTTATCAGTCGAGCCCCCTAAAGGGTCCTTAACAGTCGAGCCTGCTTGCGCATCCTTATCAGTCGAGCCTGCTTACGCATTCTTTCAGACGATATTCCACGGGGCTCTCGATGCATGCCTCTGGAAAACATAGGCTGGCTAAAGAGAGATAGATCGAGTCTTGTACGCCCGAAGCAAGGAGCCGCTCGACCATTCTTTCTTCTCTAGCTAGGAAATCACTCATTATATATGTCATTACGGCAGCCAATGAATTGGGTGCCCCTCTCAAATAAGTAACTAGCTAGCGGTCGAGCCTGCTTATTGGGTGGGCTTATGGTCGAGCAACTAAAGTTCCTCTCCCTTATAATTCATGCATAATGACATAGAGAATATATGCTTTGGCGGAGGTTTTCACATCTTTCCCTCTCCCCCCTGGTCGAGCGTTAAAACCCTACTAATTTGGCCGTTTTAGCTTGGCGGAGGTTTTGGACATTCTCCCTCTCCTCTCCTTATCAGTCGAGCCCCCTAAAGGGTCCTTAACAGTCGAGCCCCTCCGGTCCTCTCCTTATCAGTCGAGCCTGCTTATTGGGTGGTGGTCGAGCCTGCCATTTCGAGAGCCTGCTGCCGGCACCACAACCGAAAGAAGTCATTATGTAAAGGCTAGAAGACCCAATAGAAAGCACGAGAGAGACCAGATACCTTAGATTCTTAAGGTCATTCATTTCCGGGCGGAACGTATGTATGGTCTATGTGTTTATTGGGACGGGCTCTTTACCAGTGCTTCATTTTTACATGGAGAAGGGTACGGATCCGTGCTACACTAGCAGACCAATGACTGGGACTCCTTCTACCGACGATCCTGTTGAGTACTATATTAGCTGGAAATATCCATAGTTCCATAAGCAGTAAATGTGCTAACCCTACCCCGCAGCGGCCCACCGCATCAGTGTAGATCAAATATCCACTTAGACCTTCGCTCGAGTCCATATCCAGTCCTGGATCCGGTAGACCGAGTGGCAAAGCTAGTTACGGATCCATATGCAAATCCAGTCGCAGATCCATAGCCACCAGTTATAGATTGGGATCGGGATCCGGAGCCAGCTGATTCACCAATTCCAGAGCTAGCAGCTGTTCGGTATAAATATAAAAAGCCCTTAAGTAGTACTGCCCGTAGCTAGGTCAGAAGAAACTTGAGAAAAAGAGATAGCAGAGAAAGAGGCATTTGATCATCCAGCGAAGGCGGAGTGGGCAGCACCTATTGTAGTTGAACCAATTGATCCAGGTAACCACCCCATGGTAGATATAGATCCCGTGCCAACTAACCGAGCTTACCCTACTGATTCAGCTGACCCATCGTCAAAGATCCTGCTCACTGCTCACAGCCACACGCCAGGCCAGGGCCTTTCTTCGGTCATTTTCACGGTCCCAATCTATAACTGGGGCGTTGACAGCTCATCTCGAATGAAGAGGGATTCATAACCCGCGGCGGAGTAGCGTTTCTGTCTTCATTCGATGGCGCGTTACCTTGATAACCCAGAAGCCCGGAGGCACCAATCACGTAAGGTACATCATCATATGGTTGGTATAGCCGCAGTCTTGAACGATTATGAATTTCTTCGGCGAAGGCCCTCGGCTTGCCCCGGGCACGGAGAGGAGGCCGAGAGGGGCGGTTATTCGTAGACATCAGTCAGCTCGAAATGCGGCGGGAGGAGTGGCTGGAGCCGCACCCTATCTCTTTAGTAGGGGGTTTCTATCCTAGTCACTTAGTGCCATATGTGTTTCCTGTCCGGAAGGATGAGTATAACTCACTCACAGAATTGATCTGCCGGGGCGAGCTCACTCAAGCGGGTGTTTTTTAAGAGCCGTCAATTCAGATGCTGCGTTTCAGAGGAGGAAGGGCAGGTATAATGCTACTCATCTCATATTCTAGATGCTGCGTTTCAGATTCCAGTTATTTCTTTTGGGATCTTGCGTACCATTCCTTTCTTTCCTTGGTCGAAGCAAACTCCTCTCCTTATCAGTCGAGCCCCCTGTCGGGTCCTTGCTTTCCTAACGTCAAGCAAGCACTACGTTCCTTGCACTAGGAAGCGCAAGCCCCTCCGGGTCCTTGCCCGGTGCGGACAAGCAATCAATTACCTTGCACTAGGAAGCGCAAGCCCCTCCGGGACCTTGCCCTTCCTATTTCTTCTCTGGCGGCTTCGCACCTTGCTTTCCTAACGTCAAGCAAGCACTACGTTCCTTGCACTAGGAAGCGCAAGCCCCTCCGGGACCTTACTCCCCCTTTCTTCTAAAAGAGATACATTCTAGAATTTCAGTCCCCTCCAAATAGACAATGGTACATTTCCCAGTGTTGTTTCATCTTTCTAATACTCTCCCAACATTTGCCCACCACCCAATAAGCATCAAGTTAGGCATAAACATAAATACGTATATAATAATAAGAATCAATTCTAATAATAGATATACGCTCCCTACGATGATAGAAACTCCCTCCGATGATATAAGCTCCTTATTGGTTGATTGGCGTTGAGCTAAAATAGCCAACCCCTCTTTCTCTCTCTCATTCCTTCCTTCTCCCCTTACCGCACTGTGCCATAGGTCCTTACCGCTGTCCTTACCCTTCTCCTTACCGCTTTCCTTCCTTCCCGCTTCCCTTACCGCACTGTGCCATAGATCCTTACCGCCCGCTTCCCTTACCGCACTGTGCCATAGATCCTTACCGCCCGCTACCCTTACCGCACCGCTATTCCCCCTTCCCGCTACCCAGGTGAGCCGCGGCTGTATCCCTCTCCTTGACAGTCGAGTGTGCTAACGCACGATGGCGGCCTTTTAGTTGAGCCATGCTTCCTTGATGCTTATTGGGTGGGCAGCATCCAAATCCCAGCGTTGGTAGGCTGGCTGTCTCCCTATACCTGCCGAAGTGTTTAGTAAAGAACGAATCTCTTGCCACCCGTAGCCAAGCAGTCCCTCTTTCCATGAAGCTCTCTATGGTTATTAGTCCTTGATTTGCTAGAGATTGACTTTTCCCGCTTACATACTTTGTCGAGTCCTTTAGAGATCTGTCTTTGGTCGAGTTTAGTCTTTGCCTCTACCTGTAAGGTACATCGGCATAGCTATTCCCGAATCATATTATCCACCGCTAGTAAGGTAGGAAATGAGGACGGAGTTGTATAGATCGGGGAAGAAAAGATTCTTTACCACGCCTACCAGATCGGGGTTCGGCTGGCTGGGAGATCCTTCGGCTGGCTAGGAGATATTGTGGCTGGCTAAGTACTTATGAGCTAAGTACGGGCAGCTCGCCTATGACCCGATCACGCACACCTACCTTCCTACCTCTCGTTCCTATAAACCCTTATTAGCCTTTAGACCCACCTTTACCTGCCTACTTATGCGTGCCTACCAACCCTACCTATGCTTACCGCCAATAGCCAGGACTAACCAAGAAGAGAAAGAGTGGTCCTACCTACCTTTGACGGAGATGCTTTGACGATTGAAAGCCAACAGATAGAGACCTGGCGGGGTGTCGTGCCCAGCGGACGGGGCAACGAATTGTGACAGATATGCCTTTGAGAGTTATTCACTGCCAACAGATTTCATGCCCTAACGGGGACGAGGTGCGAAGCGGGACGAACTAGCCACTTGCAGGGATGGAATGACCGATCGAACCACCCCGAGCGAGACCCAACCACGGACCGAAAGAGACACGCACCTAACCAAACATATTTCACTTTAGACCCACCACCGGAGCTACCTATGCGTGAATACCCATAGCCGCGAATAAACAAGAGCAAAGATTAGGTGGTTCAACCAATCCGGAAATCTTCAATCCGGGCGGGAATCAACAAGAAAAAGAGCGGTCACCGGATCCCGGTACGTGTCGGATAAAGCCCTATAAAAGCTCCCTAAAGGGTTGGTTCTATACGGACGGACCCAACCTAAGAATGGCCCCCGTCGATCGAGAAAAATAGTGTGCTCGCGCCCGATACCACGCAGTAGCTGCTCGGCACGCGGTAAAGATGCTCCGTCGGCGAACACCTACCTTAAGCTAGCTAATGGACGACCTCCTCGTTCTCTCTAATGGATTGGAGACTAGGGGCCTCAGAAGCTTATGTATGGCGCAAACGAACATATACCAGCGCCATGCACGCCTCATGGACAAGGGGCAACTTTCCTTCGCCTGAAGCTCAACCTTCGCAAAGGGCGGGTATTACTCGCGAGAGGACAAGCTTGGAAGCTAGAAACAACGATCCGAGCATTCTTTATTTGATGAGTACGAGCGGAGCGCCCACTCAATCGATTCGCAACAATATCATATCGTCGTTGATGATCTCCCTTAAGATCCTCGCCTACATTGATCGCAACAGGCTCCTTATTTTCCCCCTACGAGAACAAGCTTGTCCTTTCTGCCTGCCATCTTTACGCGACAAGATGATCGGATCCAGAGCAGGCACGAAAGCTAAGCCCGGTGGTCTGCTCTCGAGATTCACTCGTCGATACGAAGAACAAGAACTCGCCATTCGCATACAAACACTTTCGTTTCTACTCTATAAAGTGCCCTTTGCCTTTCCTTCCTTCTTCTACGCACCTCAACTTCATCTATAGCCAGTCCCCCCCCCTCTTTTGTATCGAGGCGGAAGATTCCCTATCAATTTGTTGATCCACCAGCGTCTAAGGCAGAGGTATAGGTAGAAGCAGGAGCAAAGGAGGGAAAGGCAGCAGCAAAGCCAGGTTCGTTAACACGAGATCCAGTTCGTGAGCGAGATCAAGAGTAAGATCCAAAGCCAGCAGTTGTAGCAGAGATAGGAGCATCATAGCTATCTATATAAGCAGCACCAGTACGAGAGTCAGTAGTTCCAGGGCCATACCCATAGCTAGCGGCAGTAGATCCCACTTATCCACCAATAGCATCAGTAGCAGCAGTCGTGGTGCAGAAGTAGCCCCTTGAAATGGTTCAGCGGTTGGTCCAGTAGATTAAGAAGCAGTCGGTAAAGTAGCTGATCCAGTGAAAGCACCAGCACCAAAGCCAGAGGCATTACAAGATCAAGATCCAGACTTAGATTCTCGATAGGAAGGTCCTTATGATGAGTGGGACCCAGTTACTTATGATGCTTGTGATCGAGATCGATATTATGATTGTAAAGAACGAGATCCGCCAGTTTATGCTTTTTGTAAGCGAGATTCAGAGCCTGCTGCTAGTAAGCGTGATCCAGACCTATATCCAGCAGATCCAGACCTATATCCAGCAGATCCAGACCTATATCCAGCAGATCCAGTACCGGCAGTAGACTAAAAGTATCTCCAGCAGCAGTAGCTCCGGGGGGGAACCATTTTGTCAGGTGCAGAACCAAAGCGAGTAGTTCCACCAGCAATAGTTCGAGATGCAGCTTACTAAGTTACATAAGCAGGAGCAGGGCCCAGCAGAGGTTACAGAAGGTTACAGAGACGGAGACAGAAGCAAAGGTAGCACAGAGAGCATAGCCAGCAGTTGACCGAGTTTAGTCAGAAGCAACCATTGATTCAGTGGATCCATAACCACCAGTCGCGGGTTCGAAGCTAACAGTAGAATAGACAGCACCTCGCCAGGATCCAGATCATCCAATAGTAGAGTCCATAGTTCAAGCCCCACTAGTTAGGGTTTCATATGCATTTATGGATCGAGGAGTAGTTGACCGAGCATCAGTCGTTTCGGCTCCAGTACTAATGACATTTCGAAAACTAGCATAATACGTAGTACTTTGTCCACCTTTTGACCCTGAGAGAGCAGCACTAAAGCAAGCAGCATAGCCAGTAACAGACCCATATGCACACGTAGTTTCATATCCTGTTCTGGAGCCCCCAGATTCTGATCCAGTTGGAGTAGAAGGTGGAAAAGCAGTTTCTCCGTCAACAAAGGCAAGGATAGAGGTATAGGTACCACCGGGGTAGAGCACCCTTCCCTCCAGGTCGAGATCCAGTTTATCCAATTGAATAACCAGTTTATGCCTGATGATAGACATTGTGTTTTGGACACGGTAGGTACTTTTTCTTTTGGATGTGCTGCAGATACGGATATAGATGTATCGGTATCAATTAATGGATACGTCTGGGGCAAGTCTGAGCATAGAAACATGTGCAGATCCCATACTTGACTCGCGGGGAAGCAAGAACTCGCACTGGTACATTCACTGGTGATTCAAATATCTATAACTCCGCCTTGGCTTCTGCACCTTAAACCGGATCTTTTGCTGGTTCTGGGTCAAATGCTACTGAAATTGGTGCTACTGAAGCTGTCTATTACTTTACTAAGAACACGTATTAATGCACTGAAGTGATAGGGACACTATCACATAATGCTTAGACCATGCTGGCTATTGTATAAAGCCATTAGAATTGTGCTAGATTTTGGCTCAGTAATTGGCAATGGCCGCATATATGATGGTATGGAAAAAACAAAGTGCTTTAGTACATATCATTTTAGGGTGTAGTCTTGTGGTTATAGTCTTTTCCCGTCAATAGCTTCACTTTCTGGTCCAGCTTTGTTTGTATAGTACCTAGAATGTATCGGGGCTAAGGGGCTAAAGTAATTCATCAAAGCAATTATAATACTAGTTTACGAGATTGATAGGCTCGAGAAAGGGATAACCTTGAAAAGCACACCATAAGTAGCTCGCGTAGTCTCTACGATCCAAGCGTAATAGCTCACTGGTACAGCTCCGTATAAGCACCTACAAATAGTAATAAGCAATGGGTAACTAGCACGGGAGTATGGAAGTTCCGGAAACGCATAAAGGTCGGATCGCACTCTCAATGATCAAACGTAACTTCACTTCCAGTTATTGGAACAACAATCAAACCTGACCCAACTCCTACTGAACACTCATATTTACGTCCAAAAGATAGCAACTGAGCGTGAAATATCGAAGTATGGGAAACATCATCCATCACACACCATATTGAATATATACTTGACAGGTTTGCTATTAATCCTACCAAACTGACTCCCATCTCTGGTCCTGCTGCTGATACCTAAGGACTAGTACTCTACTTTACTCACTTTCGCTGCAACAATGACGGTACTTGCTGTTTCTCATCTCATAGGGGCTTGATTTCAGGGGGACAGTCATATTGATAGTGGCGGGGGCTTACATTACTTGAGAGATGGTGGTCCTTATTGCTGTAACTATGGGAGTCTATTCTATGGCATGAGCTACGGGTCTTACTGCTCTCGGTAGGGCATTGGTATTTACTGATAGATTACTTATCGCTGCTTATAAAGAGGCGGTGGTATGGGAGCGCATGACCGGGGATACTGCATAGGTATTTACTACAGCTTTTGTTTTATGCTTACGAGTAAGATTGCTACTATTTTATGGACGATCTGGATGAATGTTACTTTATCGAGGCTACAGATTGGTGCTACTGGTGTGTGAATGAGAATAAGGTTGAGCGTGTGAAGCGTGAATAAAGTTATGCGGGTGCAGGATGAGCGTGAAAATTCGGGTATGGGGTAAGGATAGGACGTGGACGACCTTCATCCCACTATCTCACCGGGTCCAAAGACGTTGCTGATGGTGCCGCAAACAAGCAACACCCATAGCTGGCCCTACCGGACAGGGGGGAATACCAGTGCGGGCTAAAATCGCACACCGCTTCTTCAGAATCAACCAAAAGACAGAGAGATGCACGGAACTATGGGATCCAGGGAGGGAAAGTCACTACTGAAGATAGCTTAATGGATTTATTATCTACTTAATGATTGATTGAATATCCATAATGCTTATTTCCAGATTCCAGATGCTGATTCTTTATTATCTGTCACTGCTTTATTCTCTATCTTCACCGCTTTCTTCTTTACTCCCACTTCACTATTGAACGGGATATACTCTAACTACTAAAGTGAACGGGTTCTGGTTCATCGACAGAATAAGCTAGCTCTGGGTCCGGGCGAACCGCTTTATTAATTCAGTGCCTGCTTTATCCCGCTCCTGAAAAGGCGGGGCTAAAAGAAATAAGCTATGCTGTAACAGCACTTAACGCAGGCGAATCCATATCACTTCATGGAACTATTGCCCTGTATACCCTAGTTCACTGTGCTCCGGCTCCCTCTTCTGTATGAAATGGGATCTGTTCCCTTCGCTTCAGGATTAACGAAGTCAATAGCCGGTAGATCAACTGCTTGAACTGATAGATATATTGGTTCAATGGTAGCTGCGGGCCAGAAGCATAGGTAGCAGAAGCATAGGCAGGTGCAGGAGAGACAGTAGTTTACCCATATCCAGATCGAGACCCATTAGCGGTTTACCTTGTGCCAGGAGCAGTCGATCCACCACCATAAGCAGAGGAAGAAACAAGGGTAGCAGTGGTAGAGGTAGAGCAGCGGGAAGAGCCAGTTCGTGATCCAGATTCTGATGTTCAAGATCGAGAGCCAGATCCAGATACGGTTGAAGCAGTGGATCCAGCAGCACCACCAACAGCAGCCGGGAAGGATTAGTGGCTCTTAGCATTGGTAGATAACAGCATCGGGGCATGCGACTGGATGGGATCAATTGATTGGTTTGGCATTGGTTTCAAGATTTGCAGGTCAATTGGCAATGGTATCTCGCTTAGGGTCGGTAGCTATGCGACTGGTGTCGGATCGATCGACATCAACGACATAAACATCGGGATATGGGGTATGGCTAGGCGGCTAAGGCTAAGGGACGCGCGGGTAGTAGACCGGCAATTCGGATCAAAATGCGCTGCGTTGACGAGGTGGCTATAGGGCGTATAGTGAATCGACAATCGCTATCGGTATCGATGTGTGATTAATTATCGGTGGATGGCATCGAATTGGGAATAGGTGAATCGGTAATTGCAACAACAAGGTAATGGGTCCTGCAGAATTGCTGCTCGTAGTTTCTGGCTTTAGTTCCCTTCCCGTATCAATCCACTTACTTTGACCTCGACGTACACTTTTTCCCCTATGTATAGTCCACTTCTACCACCTACGTATACCTTTTTCCTCTACAGGTCTACCCCTACAAATACCTGGAGTCAAGGGGTCGCCTCGTCCTTCTTTGATTTACTTTGAACGCATTGCGGTCTATTGATAAGGGGTCACCCACAGAGGCATAGGTTGCATTCGAGTCACCATAAACAAGGGCCGAGGAAGCAGCACCTAGCGAGCAGTTCCACCACCAGAGGCATGGGTAGTAGTTCCGTTTCCAGTTACCCATAGCTTCCACCCGCAGATCGAGTAAGAGGCTCAGAAGCAGAGAAAGCAGCAGCTAGGATGTAGATAGCATCCTCGTATGTTAGAAGTGAATAGTGAAAATAATGGGTGTACTAGTGTTAAGAATAATAGTAGTACAAATAGTCTAAGAAAGCTGGTCAAGAATCCTCTCCTTAAATTGAGAGCCCTCTCCTCTCCTCTCCCTTATGGTCGAGCACCTAAAGGTTAGGGTTTACTTATTGGTTTGGGGGGTTAACAGTCGAGCATGCTTGCGCATCCTTAACAGTCGAGCACCTAAAGGTCCTTATTAGTCGAGCGTTCGTTCCTCTCCCTATGGTCGAGTCACTAACGTACCTCTCCTCTCCTTATCAGTCGAGCCCCCTAAAGGGTCCTTGTCAGTCGAGTCACTAACGTATTCATTTGACTTATTGGGCTCTCAAATAAGTAACTAGCATAGGTCGAGTCACTTAACGTACCTCTCCTCTCCTTATCAGTCGAGCCCCCTAAAGGGTCCTTATCAGTCGAGTCACTAACGTATTCATTTGACTTATTGGGCTCTCAAATAAGTAACTAGCATAGGTCGAGTCACTTAACGTACCTCACCCTGCCGGGGGCATCCTCTCCTTTTAGTCGAGCCATGCTTCCTTGATGCTTATTGGGTGGCCCCTCTCAAATAAGTAACTAAAGGGTGGTCGAGCCTGCTTCCTTGATGCTTATTGGGTGGCCCCTCTCAAATAAGTAACTAAAGGGTGGTCGAGACTAGTTCCTTCCTCGCACGCAATGTGGTAACGTAGCCGTTCTTCCCTTTATCTGGCCCCCGTATCCGCGATCAGCCTGCTTGTTGGTCTGTCGTCCTCCTCATTATAGTCCTCTTGGAATCAATAGCATTTTGTCGGAATACGTCCTGTCTCTTCACCCTAGTAGTCCTATGCATAGTCAGTACTGTAGCCCCAATCATGGCTACTGATGGAATAGGACTAGAAACCGAAAACCGAACGGAATAGTAGGTATGAAGTGAATTGCCCGATGTTTCCGAATTGGTCCAACTCTGTATCTCTCCAGCATGAACTGTATATCTCAGAGAGGTTGTACTTATGCAGGTTGGTAATGATGGAATGTGATCATTATCTGGGATGAAGAACATTTCCCACCGAAGGATCAGTCCAATAATACCACTCACTGGTGGATAGCGCGATACTTTTTCATGAATCTCTGCTATTTTCATATTCAACATCATAACCACGGGTAAGGATGAAACGGCAATAGCTCCTATATGAACCACTGGGGAGATCATGGCAGGGAGGTCAGGACCTAACAAAATAAGTAAACCCGAGGTGTTGCGAAACACTGGGATGGGGAACGAAGCGGGATGTACTGGATTTTTAGCACGTACAACCATCAAACCAGAGACCAAAGCAGGGCTCGACGAAACGGAAGATATCGTAGTACGCCGTCCTTCCCTAAAATGGAACTCTCATGCTGGAGCAAGAACTGGCATTCAAGTTGATCTATTACGACCAGCGGTCCCGGTTGTTTGTATCTCATTTTATCATTCCAATTCCCCGTCCGTATAGGAGTAGGGGGGGGGGGAAGGCACTCACTAAGCCACTTACGGAAGTACGCCGCATACAGTGAGTTGAGAAGGGTAAGAACCCTGCCTGCCTGGAGGACGAATAAAGTCGTTGGCAAGAGCCCGCCCCCCACCCTTATTTCTTCCTTTCTTTCTTTATTTCGGGTGGGCTTATTCCTCATTTTATGGGAGTCGTTATATACGTAATATAACATATGTAACGATGAGCAGCTACTTCTACTTCATCTATCTCCCCATTCGTTTTCTTATTCATTCATTTCTGATTTATTGATTTCATAGGGCGGAAGCGATGGCGGCCTTTTAGTCGAGAGTTCGCTTACTCACCCTGGAGGAATGAAAATCGCTCGACTAACAGGTTCTTTGCTAGAAAGAAGGGAAGCTATTACAAGCAAGCCGGCAAGCCGGAAGAGCCGCTTTGGGAAAGAAGGCAGGCGAGCAGACACACACTCCTTGAATGACGTCGAACATGCGGGCGGAATGAAGGAGCGTATGGATTATCCTGCGAAGCAGCCATAACTGACAGAAAGGAGAGATACAATCGGGCTGGAGTAACGGTTCGTGCGAGTAGTTCCTCCTCGCCCTCCTTATAGTCAAGCGAGGAGGAATTGCTCACCTGACAACTATTTACCCACCCACCCCAATCCCCGGTGAGGAGGGCGAGGAGATTGAGCCGCTGAAACAGTCTAATCCTTAGAACCTATCCCTACCTCGAGCTCCAAGCACGGATAGATATTGGTGAAACCGCTGAGACTCCCGGCAGCGACCGGTCCGTTCCCTTCCTACCTATGCTGGCTGGGCTGATCATCTTTTAACCGGACCTCGTACTTCTCTTGCTTGGCTGAGAACTGGATTGGACCTGGATCGATTTCAACTGGTTATGATTCTGCGAGATAAACTCCAACTCCTGCCGTCTATTCCAATGCCTTAGCCTCTTTTTACTATGAGACCACTTATGATCCCACCTTTACCTCCGTTCTTGCCTCTTCGGGTGAAGCTGACTCTCCAACGGGTGGGACTGCAACCTTTGCCTGTGCTGCTTCTTGCTTTGTTGCGGGTGAAACCACTGCCTCCATCTCTGCTTCTGGCTTTATTGCTGCTTGCTTTTCTGCTGCTATGGGTATGGGCGGCGGTGGTGAAACTGAAACTACTCAATCTCCAATTGGATATGGATCTCCGACAGGCACTTAATCTGCTCGAGATGGATCTGTATCCAGAACTCAATATGCTACGAGGGCTAAAACAAGCTATGAAACTGACTCAGATGCTTTGACTCTTGCTACCTATGTCTCTGCTACTGATGCTGCTGGATCCACTCGGTCAACTACCTCGGCATCTCGACCTGGAGAACGAATTCCATATGGATCTGTTACCCTACCTTTTGTATTTTCCTCTATCTCCGTTGCTGGTTGTGGTTCTATATAAAATGTAACATGTGCTGCTTTCACTAGGTAAATGAGGTAAAATGACTATGGGACTGGCTCTTTAGGACGGGCGGCCGGTACGGCTCTTGCCTTGACCTTCGCTGCTGATGAGTATATAAAGAAAAGAGATTCCGCTCCGGCTACTGATAGCTTTCGATCTGGAACTAGTAGGGCTGCTACCGAAGCTACTGATGGTGGTTGTGGTTATGGAATTGAATCTGCTCGAACAGCTCCTGGGTCGCGATCTATAACTGGTCTAAATGAATCTGCTTATCCAAGTAGAGGTCGGTAAAAGGCATCTCAAAATCTGGTAGTATATGAGTTTCAAGAGGGTTCTTCTTCCTGAAAGACCCTGCAACACTTCAACTAGAAACTTCGATATCTCAAAACTAGCCACACTCACTAAACCTCAATATATAACTACCCTTTCCTACCTGCACATACATTGTTTCAGCTTGCATAAATGTAGCTGACTCTAGCTAACACCTAGCTTACTTACTCAGAGACATACAATAAGAGCCATACACTGAAATTGACCTCACCCCAGACGACTTAGATTTACTCTTTCATACTCTCTTTCTTAAGCCATTCACCAACAACTCTGAATCCTCTTCAACGACTCTCAACAATTCTTATTACATACGCAGCAGGAATCACTTATTCATTATCAGCTACACTACACACTTATATAGACCATCAGAACCTAACAATTCAAACTAGAGCAAATCTTTTACTATGAGGTACCTCCATCAAACAACCCGACAAAACCAGCTTCTCGTACCTTAGACATAAAAACCCAGCAATCACATCTTTTAGACAACGAACTCCCTACCCTTACCTACTTTGTTGTAGCGGAGCCGTAGTTTCATGTTTCATTATAAGCCTACTGAACTTCAACTTCTCTTATCATAGATTCCTAATCAAAACCACTTCAATTTATAAAGCTCCCATCAAAGGATAGAAAAAATACCCGATAACAGGTATCACAGCAGCAGCAGCAAAGCCCAGGTCGTATAATCCAGGCCTCCCCGCCTTGAACTTTGACAACAAATGGTGGTGAAACACGGAGCTCAGCAACTAGTGAATACAGTGCCTTAGATTGTGAATCACTCTCTCATGAGGACTAAAGAGCTAGAGCATCAGCTAACTAGTCAGGTATAACTTGGCCCTTCAGGGCTTTCTATGCTATACAAAGCGCAAGTCAAACTCTTTCAATTCTAGGATCCGTTTTGCAGCATGGCCAGATAGAGTAGGTTTAGATACTAGGTAGTGTAGTGGGTCAGACTTACAAACGATGTGAGTTTTTTGGCGTTTTAGGTAATGCTGTAAGCACTTAGTAGCAAAGATGATAGCAAAACACCACTTTTTCACTGGGGTCTAGTAAGTCTCATAATCATGAAGAGTGCAGTTGATGTAATAGATGGCTCTCTTACACTGAGAATTCTTTTTATACATGAGTACTACAACTATGGCCTAGTCAGACGTAAACACATATAGTAAGAAAGGACGATCAAGTTTTGGTGAGATTAAGGTAAGCGGAGTGAGCAACATATCCTTAAATCTCTAGAAAGCATTCTGGTACCTTTCATCCCCCACAAAAGGTGTTCCCTTCTTAAGCAATTGATTTAAGAGGCACTATACTTCTGTAAAGCCATCTACAAGGTGTCAAATGGCCCTGACACGACCAAGGGAGGACCTGAGGGCTCTCTCATTACAGGGTTTAGGGATCTCAGGAATAGCCTTGGCTTTAGCTGGGTCAATGTCAATGCCACAGCGAAATATAAGAAAACCTAACAACTCACCCAAGGTCAGGCACATTTGCCCAAGTTTCAGTGACTCTTATAAGCACACAGGCACAGGAGCATGGTACATAGGTATCAAGGATGGTCATAATGTAATTGGGATTTAGTAAGTAGGTTGTTTACATATGACTCGATGATCTTATGGATAATGTCATGAAAAACAATAGTCATAGCTCGCTAGTAGGTAGCTTTCATGTTTTTGAGACCAAACCAAAAGGCATAACCCTCTAATAAGTGCCCTACTCTCAGTTCAAAGTGGCTTTATAGCGATCCTATTCAGAAATGAGGATTTGGTTTTCACCCGAGAATCCGTCCATGAGGTCCGAGTGGAGATTACAGAATCTCCACTGACATCATCTCGTAGCCGACTATTGCATCTACTAACTGGTCAATGAAAGGTAGGGGAAAGTCATCCTTAGGGATGGGAGCATTAATATTAGAGGAGTTTATGTAGACTCAAACTGTGCCATTCTTCTTCATGATGGGAACTATGTTTACTAGCCACTCAGGGTAATCGATTAATTGAACGAACTTAGCTTTTCATAGTTTTCATATATCTTTTTATACCACGGCATTTACCTCGGGCCTATGCCTATGCAGCTTAGACTTTATGGGTTTAGCATTAAGTTTGAGTGGCAGGTTATGGTAGACTAGGGTCTCATCCATACCACGCATATTTGTGTACTCCCAAGTGAAGGCATCCTATAATTACCTAAGTAGCTCGAGAGTGGAGAGGGAAATTTTGAGTTTTGGTGACTCATCAATTTTTCTTTTCGGCGATGCTAAATTGTTAGTTTCGGCGAAGTTATTAGGGGGTTTGCGCCGAAACTTTCCGGGTGTGATAGATTTCGTTATTACGTATATAAGAAATGACGAAAACTATATTGATTTTCAGAGCGATTCTCCTCCTTGCCCGAGTAAGGGATATAAAGGCCCTGTCCATGCTTCAATCCCGGTCCATGCTCTGGAAGACTTAGTCAATAGAAGCAACTAGGCTGGAATGTATATATAGGGCAATGGGTAAGCAAGGATGGGAAACTACTACTATACTACTCTAAGGTATAAGGGGTGTCCATGCTTCAATCCCGGTCCATGCTCTGGAAGACTTAGTCAATAGAAGCAACTAGGCTGGAATGTATATATAGGGCAATGGGTAAGCAAGGATGGGAAACTACTACTATACTACTCTAAGGTATAAGGGGTAGTGAGGCAAGGGGTAGTGAGCCATCTGCTTATGAATCTGCTGTTCCCGCCTTGGCTAATGCCTTTGCTTCTTTCCCTGGTTCTGGTTCCGGATCAGCTGCTAGTGAGACTCGGTAAAGTGGATATGGGTAAACGAACGCGTGTTTTTGCTCGGTGAAATGCTTATGGAACTGCTTAAGGAGAAACTTGGTCACCCGTCCCTGCTGCTGGCATTGATGCTGCTACCTCTATCTTTGGTGGTTCCTTTACCTCTGCTGTCGTAGCCCCCCTGCCTTTACTACTATAGCCTACACAAACGGTGAGTCCGCACCTAAAACTACTGCCCCGGTTCCGGATCGATATTGAGTTTTCAATCCATATGTTAACTCAGTTGCAAAACGCAGGAAAGAGAAGATCTGGTTTCCCAGGACAGGATAGATACATATCCGGACAGATACTCTACCTCGGCTTTACCCTTTCACGACCTGTAAGGTAGGGACACCGACACCAGTCTTGACTTTACGTGCATTAGAGCTTGGCCCCTTATGTCGCAAGTTTCATATAAGAGCTTGTAATAGTGCTTATGAACAAAGGCTACAATATACTTAGACCATACAAGACCCAGAGCTGGTACGGACCAAAGAGAGGCAGTTCGATATTGAGTGAAAGAGCCAGCACCTCGCCCAGCAAAGGCATAGATGGGAGCAGAAGCAAGGGTGGTAGTATCGATTGCAGAACCCATTCCAGATCCCATTAGAGATACGGTGGACTTAGTTTACCCATCAGCCGGATAGGCGGTAGCGGTTTCACCCATTTCACCAGTTGCCCTGCAAACACTAGAATATTCTAATAGTATAGGCATTATATATTCTGTAGGCGGTCATTATATATATTGCAACCGTGGTATAGGCATTATATATTCTGTAGGCGGTCATTATATATATTGCAACCGTAGGCTTCCCCGGGCAGGGTTCCAGATAGAATTCCAGGCCCATATCCAGGTTCAAATCCGTAAGCGCCGTTTTCGAGCAAGGAGGCCCATTGCTTATCATTCTGAAACACCTTATGTGAAAAGAGATAATTGAAGTGCATATATATAGAAGGAATTCCATGCGTTCAAGCGCTCAAGTAATGGGGATATTACATCCCCCCGGTAAGGACACAATCATTCATGCTAATCATCAGCTTATTATGTTCCACTATAGAAAGGTAGGGTGTAGGAATTCGATAAGAAAGACGGGCTTCTTTTATTCAACAATTTCATTCTGTTATCAAGTAGAAAAAGAAGACTGCTAATAGAGTGACTGATATGTCGAGTAGACCTCGTTCAAGGGTTCTGCCTATTTTGAATATTCAATCTGCTGCATATGATTGAAAGTCACTTTCTTCTCTAGACCCATACTTCGGGCTAATTATCACCTCTTTACAACGACCTACAGTGGTCGATCAAACTTCTTTTCTTGATTACACATTACAAGATGGTTTTCTGTACAGATCAAATCCACTTTGTGTTCCAGCTGGTTCAGGACGCCTCACACTCCTCAAAGAGGCACACTCCTCATCATATGGTGGTCATTTTGGCACATCGAGGATGCGTAAGCATGGCTCGACTGAAAGGAGAGAGAGGATGCGTAAGCATGGCTCGACCAACGCCCCCCACCCAATAAGCATCAAGGAAGACAGAGAGATTTTGATTGGTCTTCCGTGGGGGGGCATGTGGAAGATTTCATTTGAAGATGTTCTCCATGCGATCAATCTAAGCCTTCCAACAATCAGTTTGGTTTATACCAGCCACTTCCAGTTCCCTCTAGGCCTTGGGAATCTTTGTTGTTGTATGTAGATTGAAATGCCCATATTCTTTTCATGAAACAAGACTATAGATGCTCCCAAAGCTGTTGAGTTTTTCTTTAAACATGTATGGTGTCATTTTGGCTTACCACTCACTATTACTTCGTATCGTGACTCCCCCCTACTGTAATATCTTAGTCACTTTCGGCCTTGTGGAAGCTTTTAGGCTGTAAGTGGAGGGCCCTATATTCTTTAGGGGTCACTCACTCATTCATATGCCCCCCACCCAATAAGCAAACCCTAACCGGCAGGGGCTCGACTGTTAAGGATGCGCAAGCATGCTCGACTGTTAACCCCCCAAACCAATAAGTAAACCCTAACCTTTAGGTGCTCGACCATAAGGACCTTTAGGTGCTCGACCATAGGACCTTTAGGTGCTCGACCTTAAGGGAGAGGGAGAGGATGCGTAAGCAGGCTCGACTGATAACCCCCCAAACCAATAAGTAAACCCTAACCTTTAGGTGCTCGACTGATAAGGATGCGTAAGCAGGCTCGACTGATAAGGACCCTCACCATATGAATAGTGAGTGACCCCTAAAGAATATAGGGCCCTTTAGGGGGCTCGACTGATAAGGACCTTTAGGTGCTCGACCCCAGGTTGACTTATTGGGTGGGGCAATAAGTAAACCCAAGAGGAGAGGACCTTTAGGTGCTCGACTGTTAAGAGAGGAGAGGAGTAGGAAGGAGACGAAACAACTCTCCTTTGGGGCCCCTCACCAAATAAGCACCCCATACGCCCCCAAAAGGAGGTCCGTCAGGGGCTCGGGACTGGTAGGGTTGACTTATTGGGTGGGGCAATAAGTAAATTGAAAACGAGAAAGAACTATTTGGGAGAGGTACGTTAAGTGACTCGACTAACCAGGACCCTTTAGGGGCTCGACTAATAAGGAGAGGCAGAGGAACTTGGAATAGAAGAATATCGTATACAAAGAGATATCTCATTATATATGTCATTATGCATGAATGAGATATGTNAGGCCGCCATCGCGATTTCAGTTCGCTTAATAAGGTCTTGAAGCCTTAAGATTGGGTTGGATTCGGGTTCCCGAGGAGCCGGAAGGCTGCTCGACCATAAGGATGCGTAAGCAGGCTCGACCATAAGAGGTCTTGCGCTTCCGAGGGCAAGGACCGGTAGGGGCTTGCTTGACGTTAGGAAAGCAAGGTGCGAAGCCGCCAGAGAAGAAATAGGAAGGCAAGGAGGTTTACCTGCTTGTCCGCATCGGGCAAGGTCCGGCAGGGCTTGCTTGACGTTAGGAAAGCAAGGACCCGACAGGGGGCTCGACTGATAAGGAGAGGAATTTCTTGCTTGCTTGACGTTAGGAAAGCAAGGTGCGAAGCCGCCAGAGAAGAAATAGGAAGGGCAAGGTCCCGGAGGGGCTTGCGCTTCCTAGTGCAAGGTAATTGATTGCTTGTCCGCACCGGGCAAGGACCCGGAGGGGCTTGCGCTTCCTAGTGCAAGGAACGTAGTGCTTGCTTGACGCTAGGAAAGCAAGGACCCGACAGGGGGCTCGACTGATAAGGAGAGGAATTTCTTGCTTGCTTGACGTTAGGAAAGCAAGGAAGCGCCGCGCTTTTAGTTCAGTTCGGTAGAACGTAGGTCTCCAAAACCTGATGTCGTGGGTTCAAATCCTACAGAGCGCGAGTAGTTCATCTATCTATACTAAGACAAGATAAAAGTATCTGCTGGGCCTTTTGCCCTTTCAATCATACCTGTCCTGGCTTTTCTATTTGATCATCCAGTTCTTTAGCCTTAATTGAGTCTAACACTTTAGAAACATCTAAGGGGAGATGGGCTACAACATATTCTATCTAAATGACCTCTTAAATAGCTATTCAATTCAATAGCTTTTCAAAGAGGGCATTATTGAATGGCGGCTGCTGCTATTCAATGAAATGAAATGAAATTCAATGGTCATCCTCCTGTTCATAGGCTATCTCCCTTTCCTTATCGGTCTGCTCCTCATCCTGAGTATCACCTTGCTTGAAACTATCACCTGTCTGGGCTATCGGCCAATGCATCTTCTTCATCATCAGATAGATTCTAGGCCACCTCTCGATGGCGGCCCTCTCGATGGTCGAGCGATGGCGGCCTTTTAGTCGAGAGTTCGCTTTCATTTTACTTATTGGGTGGGGGGGCTGCCGGGGGCATCCTCGGGCCGAGCGTAGCGTATTGTATCGGAATCCGGTTCAATGCCTGCTGTATCGGGAAGAATTTCTTGTATAAAAAAGGTGTAGCGCAGTCTGGTCAGCGCATCTGTTTTGGGTACAGAGGGTCATAGGTTCGAATCCTGTCACCTTGATGCGAAACCGACAGATCACAATCATGTTCAAACCCACTTGATTCGTTTGCTCCTCAAAGGATGCGCAAGCAGGCTCGACTGATAAGGAGAGGACCCTTTTCTTTCATTATTCAGTCAATATGCGGGGAAGGGGATGATCATTTGCAGAACCCGGAACTCCTCCTTTCAGGGACTCGAGCCTATGAAGATCTCTCGACGAGTGACATGGAGGGCATGGAACCATGGGTTGCAGAGAAAGATGAAGGATAGAGACTACGTCGCAACCGAGGATGCGTAAGCAGGCTCGACTGATAAGGAGAGGATTGGCTCTGATATAATGATATGGACATAGACCATGCACCCACAAGAGGACCCTTCATCCAGTGAAGAGAGAGCATGTTACAAGGAACATTTACGCATGACCGAGAAGGGAAGGGCCCCGCATGATGTCACGATGATGAAAGAAGGACACACGGCACCAATGTGCACTCCCAAATGACAATCTTATGGTTGTCAGACTGGAGTGCGCATGTCATCGGATCATCCTAAGATCTGACGTCCAGCATTACGGCGGACCTTTGAGGAGTACGGAAGAGGGGATAAGCCCTCAAAACCCTACAACGATGAGCAATTGACGCGTATCAAGGGACGGAGTCGCTCGACCATAAGGATGCTACAGCAGGCTCGACTGTTAAGGCCGCCATCACCGGTAGGGGCTCGACCATAAGGTCCGGCAGGGGCTCGACTGTTAAGGAGAGGCCCGGTAGGGGCTCACCATTCCGATGGTGAGGGATTTCTCGCTCGACCATAAGGATGCGCAAGCAGGCTCGACTGTTAAGGAGAGGACCGGTAGGGGCTCGACCATAAGGGCCGCCATCGATTTCTCGCTCGACCATAAGGGCCGCCATCGATTTCTCGCTCGACCATAAGGGCCGCCATCGATTTCTCGCTCGACCATAAGGGCCGCCATCGCCGCCATCGCCGCCATCGAGAGGGCGTGCTCGTCAGTAGAGCGTGCGTATAGTTTCTGCGTTCAGTCAATCTACGCAGAGTGAATCGGTCTGAAGGTGCGTGCTTTGCTCTCTTGACCAGGAACCGGGCAGGCTACGTGCTTTGCTCTCTTGACCAGGAACCAGGCAATAGAGAGTGAGTCTCTCTCAAGCCATCCACACTGGTAAGGTGGAAAGAAAGGTCCCGGAGGGGCTTGCGCTTCCTAGTGCAAGGAAAGCCATTCAATCAGTTTGGCAGGCAGGAGAGGCTAGAAAGATTGTTTCCAGAAATCCAATCTGTCCCGGCAGGAGGGCCTCAGATATCGAGGGGGAGCAAAAAACGGGCTTTGCTCCCCTTTCCAATATAAGAAATAGGGGTTGAAGTTCAGACCGCTCACAGTAGTAGTACCAATAGAGAAGATCATGAAAGAGGCGATAAGAGCGGTACCCGAATCCATTTACGATCTCGAGTTTCCGGACACATCGCACTTCCGCCCGGGTCGAGGCTGCCACTCGGCCCTAATACGGATGAGAAAAGAGTGGAGAACCTCTCCCGGTGGTCGAGAGTTCGTTACCTCACCCTCGTTTCAAGTCATCTTGGAATTCGGCATAATAAAGTGTTTCCACACCATCGACCGACATCGACTCATCTCAATCTTGAAGGAAGAGATCGACGATCCCAAGTTCTTTCGCCTCACCCAGAAACTGTTTTCCGCCGGACGACTTGTAGGAGGTGAGAGGGGTGGCCGCCCTTCCTACTATGGGGTGGTCCCACACAGTGTACTACTATCGGCCCTACTAGGCAACATCCACCCACACAAGCTCGATCAGGAGATAGAGAGGATCCGACAGAAGCACGAAATTCCGATTGTTCAGATAATCAAATTGGTTCTATTAGAGACAGGTCGTATTGATGACCAAGAAAACTCTGGGGAAGAGGCAAGCTTCAACTCTCCCCCAGTGCCAGTGGGAGGAGACAACAGAGCCATCGTTGTGGGGGGGGTAAGAAGCATCCAACGCGAAGCGGCGTTTTATTCCCTTGTTTTTTCGTGGCACACCCCCCCCACAAGCACCCCCCGACGAAGGGGGGACCAGAAAACGCCTTTAGTTTCCCCCCCTTCCCTTGCCGCCTTCTTTAACAAGCCCTCGAGCCCCCTTTGCGCCGCCTTCCTCATTCGTGAAGGAGCCGCCGGGTTGACCCCGAAACGAATAAAGGAAGGTGGAGAACGCCCCTTCTATAATAAGAAGAATAATGGGGTAGCGTTCTCCATGAAAAACCCTATTAGGTGTTGCAGAAGAAGGGGCCTGCTGATAGAGCTGGGCGGGGAGCTAGTTATCGTCGGGTTGGAAAGACGCCTAGCCCGTAAGCAGGGGCTATCCCCTGTTCACTTCGATGACCTATACTTAATTAGGATTTGTCACGCGCGATATGCCGACGACTTACCACTGGGAATCGTGGGTACCGTAGAGCTCATAAGAGGAATCCAGAAACGTATCACCCACTTCCTACAATCCGGCCCGAACCTTGAGGTAGGCTCTGCAGGATCAACTTACATAGCTGCACGGAGTACGGTAGAATCCCCCGGTACGGTCATTCGGGAAGTCCCTTCGAGGGCGACTCCCATACAATTCTTGCGAGAGCTGGAGAAGCGCCGGAGAGCAAAGCACCGTATCCATATCACAGCTTCCCACCTACGCTCCGCCATCCATTCCAAGTTGGAGGACCTAGGGAGGAGTATCCCGATCCAACAGCTGACGAAGGGGATGGAAACAGGGAGTCTACAGGACGCGGTTCAACTAGCGGAGACTCTTGGAACAGCTGGAGTAATAAGTCCCCGAGTGAGCGTGGGCGTATTATGGGAGACCGTCAAGCACATCCGGCGAAGATTAGGGGAAATATCGTGCCGGAGCAACGTGCCATCAGACGTTCAACAGGCAGTCTCACGATCAGGCAAATCGTTGAGCGTCTGGGAGTTGTCATTGTATACTCCCAGAGAAGCGCTGGGGGGTCGGGAGGCGGGGGAAGGAGGGGGACACTGGAAACAGACGGGATCTTTTAGCAGCAAATTACCCATACAGATAAAAGCGCCTGTGAGAAAGATACTCCAAAGGCTTCGGGATCGAGGTATCATTAGCCGGAGAAGACCCTGGCCGACCCACGTGGCCTGCTTGACGAACGTCAGCGACGAAGACATCGTAAATCGGTTCGCGGGCGTCGCGATAAGTCCCCTGTCCCACCATAGGTGCTGCGACAACCTCTATCAAGTCCGAACGATTGTCGACTACCAGATCCGCCGGTCCGCTATATCCACCCCTGCCCACAAGCACAAATCCTCGGCGCGGAAGATAATCCCAAAGTACTCCAAAGACTCACACATAGTAAATCAAGAAGGTGGTAAGACCCTTGCCGAGTTCCCCAACAGCATAGAGCTTAGGAAGCTTGGACCAGAGTCATTCCTTACAAGTCAAGATCTGAACAACGAGGAGCACGCGTACAAGACCTTATATCAGGTGTACATACGAGATGTACGAAGCGTGATCCGTCGGTCTGAACCGTTGTTGCGGGGGGGGTGTGGGGAGGAGGGCGGCCCCACCCACCCTTAGATAGAGCATGCAGATGCGCCATGTTGGCCTTTTGGATTCCTTCGGTAACCCCGCCCGGAGGAAGGAGCTATCAATAAATGAGGGTACGCACGCATCCGACGCAAGGTTATTACTTACCTGAGTTAGAAGGTAAGTACCTTCCGTCCGTGCGAGGACGGGTTCGAGGACCTAGATGTTGCGTCGAAGGGATACTCAATATTCCCGGGACGGAGCCGTATGACGCGAGAGTGTCACGTACGGTTCCTTTGAGAAGGGTGTGATACCACCACCTATCAGGCCCGACGAGCGGTCCACGGAGCTGCATCCCCACTCACCCAGTCTATGTACATTGCTCCTTCCAGGAGGTCGGCCGCCTATCCCAGATCTTCCCATTTCCAAGAAGATCCCGGGCTCGATCTGGTTTAGTATAAAGGTGATTTTCTCCCCGTTCTTATATATATGGGTCCGTGCAGCATTTCCACGATATCGTCATGATCAATTAATGGGACTTGGCCGGAAGGTCTTCTTGCCTCTATCATTAGCTTGGGTAGTCTCTGTTTCTGGTGTTCCAGTAACCTTTCAATGGCTCCCTCAATGAAAGGAAAGTGTCTGAAGAAGCGGGCTACTCCCCGAAAATGCCCGCCCGTAGGTTCCAGTGTTGTCGGGGCAAACTCGCTCGTTCTGCCTGCTATCGTGATCCTGTTTTTAGATCCAGTAATCGAAGTTCCCCGCCCGCTTCGCTCGGGCTATCCTTTCGCCTCCTTATCGCCATGCCAGTGAACAAGCCTCAAAGTAAGTCCGATAATGAATAGGATTGGCATCTGGATATTCATTCTCAGATGTATCCGTAAGGTTCTCCCGCGAGGGGAATAAATAGAAGTGTCCTGTGCCGGCCTTCCTTCCTTAAGGAAGCCTTAAAGTGCCAACCTTCCTTTCCCTTACGGTCAAGCGGCCTTACGGCACCTTAGTGAGTTCGGGGTCAACTTTGCGGAGCATTTACCCTACCAGGAACTCCGCAAGAACTCCGCAGATTGCGGAGATGTCATTCGCTCATCTCATAAACCTTAAGCCTAAGAAGACAGGTTTGAAGGGAGGACAGGTAAGATGACAGGTCCTAAATCCTCTCCCGTTGGTCGAGCCTGCTTACGCATCCTCACTCTAAAGCCTAACCCTCAGAGAAAAGGTAAAGTGTCGTTCTGTCCGATTATTCATTCATTTCAGCGCTCCGGGGAAGGGAGGGAAACCCATCCATGAGGCAGGCAGAAGGGTACGGCCCCATAAAAGCCATAGGGGTTGGGTGCACGGGAAAGGCGAGTTTCTATTTTGGATTTAGCCTGGGAAAGCAGCAGAGGTAGGGAATATCATTGCAAAGCTCTGCATAAGTAGCACATACAAAGCCACTAGAAGAGGCATAGAGACAGGGCCAGTCGCAGGAGGATCTTGATATGAATAGAAGAGCTTACTAACCATAAGATTTGATCGAGTGAAAGCATCAAAGCCAGTCCTATTAGAGTGGTAGGGCGGTCCAACGGACGATGCCAACATATACCTCGAACTCGAACTATCACCTCTTCCCTCATATCCCTACAGACTTCACCTTTAGCCCTCTGCCCTCTTCCTTCACCTCCATCCATACATCCTATGCCCGCTAGATCTATCTAAAGAGATATATCTAGAGTATCGGTATTTAGAGGTATATCTTTCTATCGATATTGATATTTAGAGAGATATTCGGCTGACTGGAACTGACCTTCCAATACTGGGGCTATCTATCGGCAATGATCAATCGGCTATGATATCCTATGCTCTACGGCAATGCCAGCCCAACCGAGTAGCCCAACCGAGCAGCCCGGGAGCCAAGCCAAGTAGCCCAGCCCAGGATCCCATGAGCTCAACCTATAAGCCGAACCTATAAGCCCAACCGAGCAGCCCAGGAGCCCAGCCCAGACATAGAATCCATTCAAAGAAGCCGTTAACAGGGAGCCATCCGTTCGCAAACTGCAAATAGAAGCTGAAAAAGAGCATGCACCTAGCCTAGCCCCGTGTTATTTCACTGCGCATAGAAGCCATTCACTCACTGCATAAGCCGTTCACAGAAACCATTCACTTAAGCCCAACCTTTCCAAGTAGCCCAGCCCAGCTATGACTAGTATTGAGTGCATCGACTCTTGGATCGACTACCAGCTATTGACAATGACCCTATGTCTGTGCCTCAATCACTTGGCCCCGTACCATACCGTGCATGTTGGGTGTATGTGTCATGTTGTAGAGGGGAATCCGGTATGTGAGAATATGGGAGGCCCAATCCTCTCGTCCATTGGTGATGCGGGCTGTCATTGGTCCGTCCGTTGGACCGCCCATCTTGAAGACCTAGTCCCACCCCTCTCGAATATGTGGGCTGCCTCATTCGTCCTCCGGACCACCTATCTCTAAAGATGTGGGCGATGCAAAAAGAGAAATTTTCAAATTGGATGTAGGTAGTACAGTGTATGACTCTTCCATTTCATCCCTCTCAGGAGTTGGAATTAGCAAATAGGTCTAAAGGAATAGAAGATCCCCAGGAAGATGTATGGTTTTGTAAAAAGACATGGACAGACAAAGGAGACCCTAGGTCAGAGTGGGTTCATCAGTTTGTCCACACCTTGAATTCTGTGTCCCAAAGCTAGTATGTATAGGATGAAATGAGCAGACAGATAAGAGACTAGGATATGGTGTCGACACAATTCTACGTGACCACCAGTTCTCGATCGTGCCCAGGAAGGAAGGACGTGTTCGTGCCAAGTTCTCCATAACCTAAATAAACAACCAGTTGAAAGACAGTTGAAAGAATCATGTTTGTTTTTGTTGTGTAGGAGGGAACGTTAAGCTTAAGATTGTTCGGTAGTTTATTAGCAAATTGATAGCGAAACTACCGAAAACATATTACCTCTCCTTAGATTGAGAGCCTGCTTACGCATCCTCTCCTCTCCTTAACAGTCGAGCACCTAAAGGTCCTTATCAGTCGAGCAACTAAAGTTTCATTTTACTTATTGGGTGGGGGGGCTTTTGGTCGAGCCTGCTTACGCATCCTTTTTTTTCTTTTTCAAAAGAATATTGGATCGAAAGCGAACCTCCCTCTTTCATTATTCCAGCCAGAAAGCATCCCGGTATCCAAGCCAAGTAGCCAAGCCCAGACCAGGTCTCTCGACTGTGATGTGTTGGTTGATTATCTCCTCGCTCGGGAAATTGAAAGCGGATCACCCCAACCAACAAGAAGTGGGCTCGTCGAATCGAATAAAGGCTCGGCTCGCAAAAAAGAAAGAAGGAGGCAGGCGCTCGAAGAACTCCACTTTCTTCCAGCCAGTTAACGACGTGTATCTCAACGTGGAAGCGGCGTTGTTGAGGATACTTATTATAAGGGTTGTTACCATGGCTATAGCTGAACACCATGGAGTTGTGTATTTTTATATAGTAAGCATTATACATAGAGTAGAGAGTGTAGTCTTATTATGCTATGGGAGTTTCTATCTAGCTTAGACATATCCTGACTTAGACAAGATTCTTAAGGGAGGGAGTATCTTACTAGCTACTGATATATTTTTGTCACAATGGCTATGGGAGCATATTAGGCCATGGAGACCAAAGATAGATTATTATTAAGCCTAGCTAACCTATCATTAAGGTACACTAGAGTGAGGGCTTTAGAGGGATGGCCCAAAGTTGATACATTGGGAGTAGGAGGACACATAATTGAGAGAGAGATGTCTCTTTTATAAAGATTATAAACTAAGGTGCGAAGCCGCCAGAGAAGAAATAGGAGGGGCAAGGTCCCGGAGGGGCTTGCGCTTCCTAGTGCAAGGAGAGTATGAAAAATGATATATATAGTATGATACAGAATTATATGAGGATGTATTACCGAACACATAGGGTTCCATTGTCATAAGGATACATTCCTAGTATGGTAAGACTATAACCTATCAAACTTTATACTCCTAGGTAGAAGATTAGGGGAGATTGAACTATAGATATGCAGGAAAGATTGAAGTGGTTGAGGGACTATGTAGATAGTAGATGGCCTAACATAGTGGCTCAACATGGAGGTTTAAGGGTAGAGAGGCCTTTTATAGCTATAGTAGAGGTGTTAGAGGGTGGTATAGTAGTAGGTATAGGTATAAGTGTAGCTGTCAATGCCACTATATAGGTGGAGATTTAGCAAGTTAGATAGCCTAGATTTAGGTGTTTGATTTAGCAAATTGACTATGAGGGTTTATAAGGGAGAGGTAATACCAGCCATGTGAGAAAAGCTCATTATGATAGATCCAGGGATGTTTATGACCGTTTAGAAACACCGGGTAAGAGTTTATATGTTATTTCTATTTCTTAAGCGTCTATCCGTCCATATCTGCGGCTTGAGCCACTAGCTGAGTGAGTTGGCAGGGAGCTGGGTATTTGTTCCTTGGGCACCGGTAGCCGTAACCTATATAGAACATGCAGGTAAAAGGGAATCGGATCCTACGAAAGTAACAAAGGTAGTGCTTGGAGGTCGCAAGTGCAAGTTTTCGGCCATCCATTCTATAGTAGTGAAAGCGGTAGCTTACCAAATGGACAGATATAGATATAGTTAAGGTGGGGTAGGTTAAGGTAGGGTAGTCAAAAACCACCAGCTCGCGCAATCTTACTCAACAGGTCCCAGCCTATTAATCCTAAACTAGGGTTTTAGGGGCCAACCAATCACTCGAGCGAGCATAAAAACCCATTGTAGTTCACCCCGCACCAGTAAGGTAGGCAAAGGCACAAGCACTAGAAGCATAGGTGGGAACACAGGAAGCATCCCAGGCACCAGAAACAGAGATAGAGACGGAAGCAAAGGTAGCATTTCAAGCATCCGAGTAAGCATGCATATCCAAGTCCAAGGCTAGAAGCATATCCACCAGTTGACTAAGTAGATTGAATAGACCAAGCAAAAGCAGCTAAGACGGGGGGAATAAAAAGGGATTACACAATAAGAACCACACCCATATCGCCCATACCCACTCTAGTAGAATAAGTGAACAACGGAAAGGATAGACTGATAGGCAGATACAGTTGCCCGAATGGTATAGCTAATGGAGATCAGGAAAAACAAGTGCTTACTCTGGGCATCAGCAAGCATATTACCCAATAGCTTAGTTCGCGAGGGGGAAATTGTGTAGCCAGTGCCATGTCTAGTAGGTAGGGACAAATCACAGCCACCTATGCTTTCACCTATGCTATGGAAAGTAGAGGCAAAGGCTTCGTCGATTGGCAAAATAGAAGCCATAATCGAAGGCAGGGGCAAGGGTTCGGGTTACAGAACCAATTGAAGCCCAAAAGCGAGATCGATAGCCCATTTCAGATTATCTAGTTGCAGTAGAAACAAAGGCATTATAGCAAAAAGCACATCGCTTAGCGTACCTTCTAGATATTTTAGTTCAATATCCTGTTCCAATTGAAGTCAGCCATCAACTTTGAGTTTGTGGGTGGAATCCTCCGATAAGAGTGAGAATAGCAGTTCCTGCCCCTCTCCCGCAAATCACATATTCCCCAGCAAATAGGAAATCCGCTTTTCAATAGTAACGCTTTGCTTTGCTTCGAAGGCTAACCTTTCTTTGACCGATCGGGAAACCGTATCCAAGCCCCTGAAAGAAATAGAATCAATAATATAAGTTAATGCCTCTATTCAATCAATCTCCACTCCATTGGGGGGAACACCTTGAACGATCCGATCGAAAGTATATATCTCAAACGATATATATAAATTGAGATATAAGAACCGCTTAATCGTAATATCGATTCAGTCAAGTTAAGTCATTTCTCTATCCTTCAAAAAGACCGGGGTTGGAGATAGGTTATACGAGGGAATCGTTTTCAGAGTCCTATCCTTAAGATTTATAAACCGATGCGAGATGAAAGCTTATTCATTCCATATTTTCTGCGCCGACCCGTCGTCACATCCCTCTCTTGTGTGACCCTGGATAAGGAGGTTGATCTTGTTGCCTGCCAGCGGTTCACTTCGGCCTTTGTATCGTTGAAAGGTAAGGTCTTCGCCTCTCCCTATCTTAAGAGGGAAGGTCACGCTCGACCAGATAGAGATTGATGGGCTCCCTTCTTCGACCTGTTGAAAGGGAGACTGATGGGACCACATCCATCATAAATCCTCGACCACCTTGATGGCACAAAACCAGGGATGGTAATCACCAATGAAGGATGGTTCGCCAATGACCAATGAAAGTAAGCAGCTGGGTAATGCACCTGCAGTATTTTCCAGGATTGTAGTTGCTGCGTTCAAAGAATTAATGAACAAGTTCCTTTAAGTCTACTTAGATGACTGGACAGTGTTCAGCCTCTTGAAGCAGCATATTGAGGTACTAAGACTCATGTTGGACAGATGTAGGCAATTACATATTTCCTTGCACTAGGAAGCGCAAGCCCCTCCGGGTCCTTGCCCCTCCTTTTTCTCCTCTGGCGGCTTCGCATTCCTTGACTTGCCTAACTCATTCCTTTCCTTAGCGGAATTACGTAAGTAGAAACATGCGATAACTGGGACTAGCGATAAGACGATCTGTCCACTGATGATCTGTCCACTTTAGACTCCGTTTCAAAAGAAAGGGGATTCTCACATAATGACGATCAAGTACCAGTTGAGGAATATAGATAAGAAGAAATTGGGCCAACCCGCGAGCAAGTTGGAGAAAGCGCTTGATGAGCCCCTCCAAAAAGTAGAGTAGTTCCGGTGCAACCACATATATATATCCTACAGAAAAGTTTTGCTGTTTCAATGAGTCGGTGCGAACAGGAAAAAACCATTCCCTGCAAAAGGGATGGGACCCCCGACCGCGCTTATGACTCGTCCGTATCGTCTCTCGTTTAGGTCGACCGCTCTACGATGGCTAAGCTTTTTTCGAGAGAGGGACTTGACTGACAAAGGTTTCCGAATTCTAATTATTAATGCCGTTGTTATACTCCCGCCGCATTGATATTCTTTGAACAGCGGTTGCGCTTTGAAATCAAGGTAGTTGTTTACTTGCTCAACCATAATACCAGGCCCCTATCAATGACAGGTAAACTGTGCTATAAAGTACTATCATATCATCCCGTATGGGTTTCTCCTCTCTCTCTTATCTTCGATCAAGCTACTTCGTTCCTTCTGTGATGAGAAATTCCCTAACGAAAGCTAGCCTTCTTCCATCGGATGCATTATCTAAAGGGGGGTAAACATGCTACAGATTCCGTAGTTCCATTATTGGATTAGCTTACATTACCAAAGGTTAGAGGAAATGTCGTAGATCTCAGTTGAGAGACTGAATGCGGATACTTTTTTTTAAGAATGAAAAAGGAAAAGAAAGACTTCGTCCCACTCTCGGATAATGAAATCACCAAATGCTGCTCGACCCCTGAAGAAAAATACACTCCGGCCTAACAGCACTTTCCTTACCCGTTGTGCTCTGTCTGAGATAAGGAGCAAGAGGCTAGACGGAAGACCTCTAATCTACCAATCAATCTAGCTAGCATCCTATGACTTTTGTTCCAGAGGCCAATAACCCGAAACTGAATAGGAAGCTCTTCCTGTCTATAGGTTTATACCACTAAATGATGGCATTAGACCCTAACTACCTTGTTCCTGATTGGATTGCTTTCTTAGTGTGGCTTGTTCGCTGTCCACTGGTGATATTATCATATATAAATATAGATAGAGAAAGAGGCTAAGCCTACGTAACGCTATGGGAACAGCTTTTTTTGTCCGCTTTCAGCTATGCTATATAGATGCGCTACCTTGTGAAAGAAAACATCATATGTAAGTAGCATCTAGAATCGAATCCAGAGCAGCTAAGAACAAAAAATCGAGTAGCTTGCGGGCCTTAGCTGGATCAGTGGGTGGAATGATCTACAAAGGAGCTTGCGGCGGAAGGCTCTGAAAGAGGTTTCCAATGACTAGCTCGAGTTCAGTTCAAGCTTTGATTCGTGTTTGCCTAGTTCTTGGGCTAATAAGGCAATGTCCATTGTTGCCAGCGATTATGATTTCGGTTACGACGACAAGGCTCTCTTTGAGAAGACCTACTGCTACTCCGCATACGAGGCTTTTGGTGTGCCTCCTCCTCACATACGAATGTGTAATCTCCGGATGTTCGCCATGGAGATTCTTGATCCGACTTCAATAAAGGGAAGACTATAGGCGCAGAGGGTTCCGGCTCGACCGTTTTCGGGTTGCTATAATTCACTTAAAGCGAACGGGAGAGGGATAAGGTGCTTTAGGACTTTAGGAGGGCGCCTGCCTCAAGGAGAAGTCCCAAGATGAGAGAATTTCTTGCTTGTTCAAGTCAGCCGGTGATAGCGGAGTGGAGCTGCTCCCAAGGCCCTCGAGGTGTCATCAATATTGAGTTCTTCCATGAAGGGCAAAGAAGTGAGACAAGAAGACCCAAAGACAAGAGCTCGACCAAGCGTCTTTAAAGGTTGTTTACTAACTCGACCAAGAGGAGAGGAGGGAGGCTCGGCTCGCAAGGCTAAGGCTCATAATCTTGAGGTCACGGGTTCGTTATAAGAGAGATGCGAGCGCTTAATAGAAAGAAGACTGGACTTTTATAGGTATAGATTAAGCTTCTTTCGCTGCACGGGAATGGTCTTGTTCGGTAACTAAAGCACTAGCGCATTACACCTGTCTTCTATAACACCAAAAAAGAAGGTAGAGCATGAGTGATATTAAGTCGCTATGTCTTACTCATGACTAGCTGCACTACTAGTTTCGATGCTTCTACTACAGAAAGCGAGAATAGCTTGTTTGTCAACATTGATTACACATCTTCCGTGCATGCCTCTTTGTGAGTGTCGAGAACAGAGCCCTCTATACATCAAATGCGAGAAGCACACCGGAAACATCACTGGGATTGATCTCTCTTGCCGCACTTAAGATCAAATGCAAACCAACAGAACAACTAGCTGCTGCGCTGCACTATGTTACCTCGTTAGCGGAGCACCGTGGCTTGTTGCTGCACATTAATGCGCTAATTCTATGCCCATAATCACCACCATAGAGAGGCAAAAAGCGAAGCAAGCTATTCTCTCAGTTAGATAGAGCGAGAAGCAAGAACAGCGGGATGAGAGGTGCAAAGCAGCTCGACCAACTGCTTCGGGTAACCGGTGGAAAGACTCGAACAAAGACATCCCGATAACGAGAGAGAGATGATACAAAGAAAGAAAGGTGGTGCCAGAGTGAAAGGTTCCCAACCAAACTCTCTTCAATATAGCTAGGTCTGTCAGTTGATGTTATGTTACGCAGAGCCCAGGCAAGCAAGATCACATGTAGTCACTTACCTTTATTAGCTTTACGTAGAGATACACATACTCACCAAATGAAGGAATAGATACACTTACTCACACGCATGGAAGGGGGAAGGGAAGGCATTACACGGACGGATTAGTGCAGTGACACGACGGCCTTACAATCCGAACACGTATGAACATCACGGCATTACAATATGAACATGGACTCACAGTAGGAGAACATCAAGGCATTACAATAGCCCACACGTACTGGTATCACGATAGCCCACACGTACTCTCAAGGTATAGATACATGTATTCACACAGAAGGCGCCCACACGGACGGATTAGTTACATGGCCTCACAATAGGAAGGAACACGTACTCACACGGAAGGAATAGAGAGAGGCACGGATAGAATGAATATATAGCAGCCTTTAGATTAGACAACCACCCACCCAATAAGGAAAATGAATTGACTTTATTTCATAAATAGAAGAATATCGTATACAAAGAGATATCTCATTATATATGTCATTATGCATGAATGAGATATGTGTCATACCAGATTGATGACTGATCTGATAGATGTCATTTCTTACATGACCAGAGAGATTGAGAGAAGGTCCGGAGGGTCTTGCGCTTCCTAGTGCAAGGAGAGAGATTTCGATCTTCGGTCATACCAGATTGATGACTGATCTGATAGATGTCATTTCTTACATGACCAGAGAGATTGAGAGAAGGTCCGGAGGGTCTTGCGCTTCCTAGTGCAAGGAGAGAGATTTCGATCTTCTCTATGTCATTATGCATTCATTCATTATATATGTCATTACGCTTTCTTATCGTATGGGATCGTAGCTCTTTTCATCGATCGTACCAGAATCTCGTATACAAAGATATATATCTAATTACTAATCATTCTTTATCTACGTCATTCCCCCTCCCCCCAATAACAGAGAGGGGGAGAGGGATGGTAGATTCTCCTCTGCAAACATGGCCTATCGAGGTGGTAAATTGTAGAGTGAGAAGGTGGCATATAGTTATGTTAATAGTAAGAGTTCAAACGCTCGTCAAAGTGGGTAAATTCAGTACTCAAAGGTAGCGTATCCAAACGATAGGCGCGAAGCGAACACTTACTTAATTAATCGTACTTGGGTACCCGCTATTTAGACTATTTGCCCCTTGACTCTTCAAGTGCAACTGTGCTACCAACCTTTGATATTTACCTACCTCTAGTTACTCACTACTCACTTACCTTACTTTAGAATGCCCCAACCTTATTGCATTGAATGGAAAAGGGCTTCAACAGAAAGCAAAAGCATTGGTTGGACTGGACCTGCGTTTGACAGAGCATCCTTGTATACGGGGGGCGTTTGACTACACACACTTGCTGACATATTCCTTACTTCGGGGGTACCATATCACTATGACTATTTACCTTTATGAAACCTACTGACTTATCCCTGCACACTTCACTTGCCTCATGAATATTTGTAGGTTCCACTATGGTTGAAGCATCTTCGGTCCTTCTGGTATTTCCACTCTTTCGGTGATAGGACGAGGGAAATGAAAGACATATAACTCCACTCATGTGCATGCGGTTGCCAGGGCTGCACGATCAATGGCGTAAGAATCGAAGACCGGAGCCAGGCCTGATTTCCCACCCTATAAGTCAGTAAGTCAGTAAGTCAGTAAGTCAGTAAGTCAGGTAGCCAGGCCGGATACTAGAAGTACAGGAGCCAATTCAGTATAGTCACTAATATCGATCATAGGCAGGGCATAGAGTTTGTAAGCACCACTTCGCTTTGCTTGGATTGCTTGGTTAGGCGGGTTGAAAGGGTTGAGCGCTACCCCCGGCTTAGGAAAGTTAAGGCTAAGCAGATGATCCAGATCCAGCTTTAGATTCTGTCGGTTCAATCAAGTGTCGGCGCTAATCCAGACATTCAATTAAGAAAATGGAATCTTCGGCTTCAGAGCCAGCCAGCTGATAGATAGCCATTGACGGGAAGTCATTGCTAGTTGGTTAGCCAATAGCCATGCATCAACAGGAGGCGGTCATTAACTAGAAATGACATACATATCCCTTGACCCTCTACCTCCAACTCTAACCTCGAACCTCACCTCACACTCGCTGACTGAGCACATGGTATCTAAACTGGTCAGGTATAACACCGTCCTGAACGTATCGGTACTGCCCACTTCACTAACCTCCTCACTACCAGGGCACGTGGGCAAGAGAAAGGTAACACAAATAGAATCCACCACAACCTTACTTTCTTCCAGGGTACGTCGAACTGGTAGGGTAGATTTAGAATGGATAGCGCACCCTCCATACAAGGTAATGTAAATCCGGATTCCAGGATGCGTAAGCAGGCTCGACTGTTAAGGAGAGGATGCGGAGCACGCTCGACCAACGGGAGAGGACCCTTTCTTTCTTTGTCCACCCTTTCAATGGGCTCTCTCAATGTCATATCATGCCTATTATATAGGAAATTATGCTTTGCCATGTCTGTCCTTACATGGGGAAAGCGATAGCGATCAATAGCAACCATTCCGGCAAGCGGTCTCTTTTTCGCTCTCCTCATTAGCAAACATGGAGGCAAGCGTTGTTGTACTGGGTGAATTGGATAGAACGGAAGGCAGTCGAAAAGAGATGACTCACTCACAAACGTCCTAACTAACCTCAATGTCAAATATCGTTGTGGAACCGGTGTATTGTGTAAAGCCCTCTACCATTATTATTCCAGGCCTGTTATTAAGTGACTCCTCGGCTTGAATTCTTCGAGTTGCAGTAGCGAGATTCCATCATCTCATTATATATGTTGCGGTAGTTGTCCGTCATTTCATTCCATATGGATATAAGTCAGTTCAGTTACTGATCGGCAAAGTGCCTTAACTCATAGTGAGTGACCCCTCACCATATGAATAGTGAGTGGCTCCGCCCCTAAGTAAGAAATATAGGGTGAGGTAACGAACGCTCGACCCCCGGGAGAGGGCCCTAGCTGGGTAGGTTATGATCCCTCACCATATGAATAGTGAGTGACCCCTCACCATATGAATAGTGAGTGGCTCCGCCCCTCTCCTGGACAGTCGAGTGTGCTTACGCACCCTCACCATATGAATAGTGAGTGGCTCCGCCCCTAAGTAAGAAATATAGGGTGAGGTAACGAACGCTCGACCCCCGGGAGAGGGCCCTAGCTGGGGGGTTAGATCTATAGGGAAGGCACTCCTCCTACCTCAGGAACTTATGAGCTACAGGCACGACCCTCCTCATGAACTGATGAGCGGAGGGAGGGATGGTAGAGTAGATCGGTCCTATAGAATTCCCTTCTTTATACCCGAAGGGGCATTAGTACCCTTCGGGAGTGCCCTTCGGGGATTGATCGGTACCCTGGACTCAGGAACTGAACTGATTAGCTACTGGGTCGGCTTAGTGCACTACTCAATGAAGTGTCTAAGAGTTGCAGGTTCAAATCCTGTCCATCTCAGCCTTAAAGCAAGGCACTTATAGATACTATTAGCCCCGAAGACGTAGAGATTGATTACTGAATCCTAAGCTATTGATGAATGCTAAGCTATCGGTGTTTTATGATGGATACCAACCACCTTGAACTGGAAACTGCTACGGGGGAAAAGCCCAAATGCATTGGGTCTACTACAGGCATTATGCAAATATTATTCCCCCGATCTATCGGTCTTAGTACCTCTTTGCGAGCTCTTGCATTCATAGTGGTTGGAATTTCACCAAATCACCCGAAGCTAACGAGCATGCTTATTACGCCCAGCAAGAGGTGAGCAATTGGCTAACCTTAGAGAATGGAATGATTCGATAAAGAACAGTCGAATGCATTGAGTCCACACGGCGTTTGCCAATTTCATTCCCCGGTCTACCCGGCTCAGTATTTCTAAGTTCTCCCATTCCTAGGTTTGCCCCCTTAATTTACCTCTATAGGAGCCCCCTAAAATACCTTTATAGGAGGAGATCGAAACCGAATGTCAGTGTAATCAGCCTTTTTTGGTCCATTTCATTCTACTCCATTCAAATCTATTAAAGCATTACTCTATCTCTATAAGGATCAAATCTGAGCGTAACCCTTGTACTGGAGATCCCCGATACATAACGCTGTGGGTGCATTGGGTATGGGCGTTTGCCAACTTCATTCCCCGATCTACCATAGCTAGTACGTCTCAGTGGTATCTCCATTCATGGGTCTGCTCTTACTACTATTTAGAGTGCTACGAGAAACAAGTCAGCGCAAGCAGCGCTTTTTCCTGCCTTCATTGACTCTTGTTGAACTCCTCACATATCGAGCTGAGCATTACTTTAGTATATTAGGTTGTATTCGGTTGGCATAAAATCTATTATTACTTTTTGATTGGATATTGACAGATGGGTGAGGATTCTGTGCAATTAGACTAGTTTCGAGCAAAAACTCAGTTTAGATGTACTGGGTACTGTAGGAATTATCACCTTGAAAAGGGAGGATTCAGCAGGAACAAGGCTAATCTCTACACTCACAGGGAAAGACCCTACTAAAACATGATAGATTATAAGTACTATTACTATTCTGATTGCTACTAGTATTTGTATTATGTCTACTATAGGATAATACCCTACATGACTATTTATAGAGCATATTAACTTACTACTGGGATTGAGACTTGTACGCCTTTCTCGTGAATATTTGTCCTGTAAACCCCGAGAACTTGAACTAATCGTAAGGGAGGGCTACACTTACTTTTGGTTAAGGCTTGCTTATTTCCTCAGGTTATTTATTGCTCACCCTGATGGGTGAGGAGAGCAAGGAGGCGCAAGCAAGTCTCTCAATTGTAGGGAGAGGAAATCACCCGTATGGATTAGGCAGTTATTCTCGGGGGGGGGGATGTTTGTTGAGCGGAGCGAGCCCCCCGATAAGCCAGCCCTCCTGGAGGAGTGCGTTAACATATATAATAGGGTTAGTTACTGAATAAGGGAAGCCAGTAACGATCCGACCGACCGACCCACTGAGACCGGCTGACTGAGACTGGCCGACTAAGACCAACTGAGACCAACTGATATCGATATCGACTGATACCGACCAACTGAGACCAACTGATACCGATACTGACTGATACTGATACTGAACGACTATCCCATCCAGACCCGGAGATAGCTTCTGACCAATGTGATTGAGGAGAGACCGAATCCAAACCTTTTCAGACTTGATTTCAGGTGTTCCTTGATGCTTATTGGGTGGCCCCTCTCAAATAAGTAACTAAAGGGTGGTCGAGCCTGCTTGCGCATCCTCATCCTTTTCTCCTTTTTCATGGGCAAGTGAAGGCATATTAGTATTTATACATTGCGCTTCTACCTCTTTCCGGTCCCAGACAGATCACTTCCCCTTCTTCCTGCAAGTCTCAGTCAGATCCTAACCCGAATGAACAGCTTCCCATCCATTGAGATAGTCTCAGGCAGAGTCCCGCCCAGAAGAAAGATAGGTAACCTATTGGATTCAGACAGCGAATTGAAATCGGGAGATCGCCAGATGGAATTCGACCATCACGAACACAGGTTCCTCCATGTCGTCCGATAAAACCCAGATCTGAAATACCCTCCTTCCATTGCTCAATCCAGCCTTTACGGTTCCCAGATCTCCACACATGGGCGAGTTGTACCTCCAACCGATCGGCTACCCGACCACCCTACTTTTCTCTAGCCTTCATCACAGCGGAGTAATCCCGAGGGGCTTCCCGGGAGAGCGATTAGGTGCTCCTTTTCCTTTTGAACAGTTCAGGACCTTGCCGGATTTATGCCTGTGGAAAGCTGTCAAAATCTCTTTCGAGCCAGCAGCTTCATCTCTTCCTTGCACTAGGAAGCGCAAGACCCTACCGGACCTTGGATTTCCTTGGATTCGAATCTGCACTTCCTGGTCTACCGTAAAAGGCCCCTACATCTGCCTTGGGATATGGAGATTCCTTTCTCCTTCAGCTGGTAGATCCCCTTGTCCTTGGCGCCACCAACCCTAATTTGAGGCGAGCTAGGAATTGAGAAATAAGAAGTACCCGTGGTTATTTCTCCTCCTCTTACCCCAACATCCCCTACCTACGGACCCATCCCCAGACGAATGTCGGTTGAGGAAAAGTCAGTCCTAGATGCTTATTGGGTGGGGGGCGATGGTCGAGCAAGAAATTGATTTGACTTATTGGGTGGGCCCCTCTCAAATAAGTAACTAAAGGTTGGTCGAGCCATGCGTTAGCATGATGGCGGCCTTATCAGTCGAGCGATTTTCATTCATTTGACTTATTGGGTGGCCCCTCTCAAATAAGTAACTAAAAGCCTGCTTCCTTGATGCTTATTGGGTGGGGGGCGGTGGTCGAGCCTGCTTGCGCATCCTCTTTTTTTTTTCTTCCCCCTGAATATTTCGCCTATCCTATTTTGTGGTGTAATGCCCTCCCCCCTATCCTATTGTGTGGTGTATAAACTATGGCCATTCCGAGCCCCGCCTTCCGGCAAGTGGCCAGTCGACCTAAGTACTTGTCCCATTTATTGAAGCTCATTGCTGGCTGAGAGAATGGCACACCTTACCCGATGAGGGATCTTGTCCTGAATAGAGAAGGTCTTCGCGCTATAGAGAAGTCCCGACCCTTCCTTCTAGGGGGGGTTTATTTTCAAACTAGCAAGATGGATGTTCTTTCTATCTATTCACAACAGATAGATTCTTTCAGGCATAGCTCAGGTCAAATCCCTGGTTCATCTGCGTGCATCATATTCAATAGCCGGATATCGTAAAATCCCTATGCTTCGACATGCTCCTATCGACATCTCCAGTTTCGAGCACCTTCGGGGTTAGGGCCTTCACCCTCCTGGCCTGGCAGGGAAGGTATAAGGTCCTGCCCTCTCATTTTCACCCCGGCCTTTTCAAGTGCAAGGCAGAGCTATTTGAAGGCAAGGCTTGGTTGGTCGGGGGGGAGGGTGGTGGGGAACAAAAGAAAAGGTCCTGTGCCGGAAGAGGCAAGCTCCGCGAAGGGCTATGCCCAGCCAGGACCCGTAGCGAAGATCCCTTTCCCGTAGGTAAGTTTATCCCTATATTGATTCCTTCCCCTCGACCAAGGGGAAGAAATCAAGGGCCAGGACCTTGCAGAGCTAGCTCACTCAGGCAGGCAGGCAGGTAAGACCAGGACTTCGCAGAGCCCTTTGAGGGGAATAAATATAAGTAGGGAAGGCAAATTCTGTCACTCACTATCCTGAAACTATCCCTACACAAATTCTGAAGCACCCACTTGCTAAAGTGCTGCTTCCTTTCCCGTTATCCCTTCCCCGGTATCCCTTTCCCTCGAAGATGTTGGCGCCCGTTGCGCTGGACGGACGAGCGAATATTGTATGAATCTTTCATCCGTATCATACGAATTTTGCATCGAAAACTCCTCCGGGAGAAGCTAGAATTCGTTCCGTTCGGATATTGATTGGTCTTAGTTCGACATGGTTTACGCGTCATTGGTTCCCGGAAGAGTCAATATTTCCATCAGCTAAACCCTCTCCGACCCTGCCTTTGGACCCGTATTCCGTTCGTACACGATTGACGGAGGCCTCTTCAACATGTGTTACTACGTCTCCAGTAGCATGCTCCTACTCCGTCTTTCCCTCCATAAGTTATCAAATTTGGTGCTCTTCGATCCCCAGTTGCTACGGAGAACGAAGGGCGAGATACAATCAATTTTTTTACCCAAGTGGTTTTCGCTTCTTCCCGTTCTTGTTTCTCACTCTTTCCCGGGTAGTTCCCAATGTTCGGCACTTCCCATGCTTTGCGGGTACAACATCAACTAATTTGCTCATGATCAAGTTACAACCTAAGATTTTTGACCATATTATGTCAACTGTTCGTATTTCGTTCATTTCATCAATATGCTCCCAAGTACCCGTAATTGTGATCCGTTTGCCAGATAAGGGTATTTCTGTGAAAACTTCCACGAAGAATCGTCGTTTTTTCATGGTTTCCCCGCTTCCCACAGCAGCTTTTTTCGCACCTCCAGATATCTGGTGTCAAATCGTCGCTCGTTTACCTATTTCTCCGATGATGGAGTTGACCATCTCTGTGGCATCGATTGTACGAGTTCGTGAGGAGATTGATATACTATCTGGACGGCCGATCTAGTGCTTCCCGAAGAGGAGGTCTAGCGAAAAAAACCTAAAAAAAGAACTATCTATCAATCATTTCCCACCTAATACGATGCAGGGAATTAGAATACATAATATATGCAATGAATTCTCCTTCGTAGAGAAGGATGATTACACACAGAATACTGGAGCGGGAACATCATATTTCTGTCTTTCCTCTCCTTAGATTGAGAGCCTGCTTGCGCACCGGATCACTTCACTTTGACCGATTCGCCGTGTCTCGCTCCCCTCTATAAATAGGGCTATTCGCCGACCTCTTTTTTGACTATTTTGGCTCAAGGCTGTCTTGGTCGAGCGTTCAAACCCTCACCATCGGAATGGTGAGCGCCTACCGGCCCTCTCCTCTCCTCTCGATGGCGGCGATGGCGGCCCTTATGGTCGAGCGATAAATCCCTTAAGGTCGAGCACCTAAAGGTCCTTATGGTCGAGCACCTAAAGGTTAGGGTTTACTTATTGGTTTGGGGGGTTAACAGTCGAGCATGCTTGCGCATCCTTAACAGTCGAGCCTTAAAGCGCATCCTCTCCTCTCCTTAACAGTCGAGCACCTAAAGGTCCTTATCAGTCGAGCACCTAAAGGTCCTTAACAGTCGAGCCCCTGCCGGTTAGGGTTTGCTTATTGGGTGGGGGGCATCGGAATGAGTGAGTGACCCCTATAAAGTAGTAGGGGCGATGGCGGCCTTTTAGTCGAGTCACTTAACGTACCTAAATTGATAGAATTTTGAGTGACATCAAAACAAGATTTCATGGTTATCTTATATGGGCTTTTCAGGCAGGAAAGAAGAAGGGGAAAAAATGTATCGACGCGGACGCCGTTATATATATAATAACGCGTCATTCGATCGCTAAGGTCATTCAATCGTTCGTTATATATGAGATTATTACGTTTTCTTTCCTTTTAGGTCAACCCTGAGTTAGAGTTCGGGAAGATATGAATGAAAGGCCTATTAAGGGATAGGAATTGAAAACAAGGATGAGCAAACTAACGTTTCCTCACCCTCATATCAATCTTGGGAATTCAGTAGTTCCTAGGCCCCGAATTGAACCCGTGATGGTGTGTATCTTGGAGTGATGACTGATCATGTGTCTAGGACTCAATCCTATTGTTCTCCAAACGTGTGAAAATGTTCTATATACGTTATTTCGATCCTCTTGTTCTCCTGATCCTCTTCTTCGGATTGTTGCCTAGTGGTTCCTTTCACGTAGGATAAATCGAGTATGAGCCTATTGACGGAACCAACCAGTGTCCAGTGTAGATGGGCCAGCGTCCAGCGTGTACAGAAATGCCAGCGACAGTCATTCCAGCGTAAGGGACTTATTTCAAACCTACTCTTGCCTACCCTCCCTCATTTGCCCTACTATTGTTATTGCCTACCATAGCTAACTTCGGTAACCCATCGATTCTTCGATAACTCATCGAAAGCTAACTTCGGTAACCCATTTCTTCTTCGGTAACCCCTAAAAAACCAATTGATGCTGCAGGAAAGGGGAACGGCACTGGGAAAGCTTTTGGGGTAACGGCACGGCTGTTAGGCTGCCTGCTCTCTTTACTTGTGAGCGCTCCACAAGACCAAGGTCCAACGCTCTCCTACAAAGGTATCCAATGCTCCAACCGCTACCTCCTATAAGCCATGTGCTCCTCCGGTCCACCACACCTCCATGAATGCTCCTCAACCGAAGCGTCCTCAAGTCAAGCAAAAGTCTCCGTGTAAGCAACCAAGTGGTTCCATGCTACCTAGGGCTAAGCGCCCGCCTCCCAGATGCCCCAACACTAACTCCTCTCATATAAGTTCACCTCTTAAGCAAGCAACCAAGCGGATAGAAGAGGGCTTAACAAATTGTCCTCTATATGCGCCTAATGAAAAATGTAACCATGCCACGTAGGATACCAACCTCATAAGGAAGTGTGCCACATAAGCATCAAGTCTTACTCAAGGTCTAGCAATCCACGAGTAAGTTATATCCAATGTGTGTCCACTAAGATACAACCGATCAATCACATCACCAGATATATCAGAACCATTACGGAACCCGTACGAGAATGACCGCTACTAACCCTTGTACGATATGGTGTACTTCCAGTTTTGGCCTTTCAAATGCTTTTGACAAACCAGTATTCTCCTTTCCCTTACGGTCAAGCGGCCTTACGGCACCTTTGGTTGGAGTATTGAACCTAAAACCCTTTACTATATAGTTGCAGGCGGGGGGATTGAGCCCTGGACCATTATTAGGTGCCGGCTGCATCCAAGCAAAGAGCTCTTTATTAAGGGCCGGATCATAATAGCGTACATCTTTGTGGCCGCTGCCTTATATACCTGTACTACATTGATTAGTTCCACTTACGCTTGGTTCACCCTACGAAGTGAGCGATTCACTGTGGCCGAGCAAAGTTAGGGAATACATTGGTGCCAAACGACAGTGAGGTATGACATGGATCTCGCTTAGATAAAGTCAAGTGCCCTAAAGAAGGATAGTTCCCATCTGCCCAAGCAAGTAGTTCAGGTATTATCACTGGGACACGTACCTCGTGCTTGTTGGTGCGCTGGATCCCTTTCTCTCGTCTCAGTAGCTTGGGTGATATGCCCTTGTGCTATTACTTGTGGATCGGACAGTTACTTATATAATAGTATATAGGCAATCATAGAGGGAATGATAAGGAACAGGCGTTACATCTCATTAAACCTCCTACTATCTTCCCACATAACTCCTCACACTAAGCAATCAGAAAGAGACTCACCTGAACTGGAAAAGCAATCGTCAAGATACTTTCCTTAACGCAGAGAACCAAAGCAATCCATCTATTACTAGCCTTAAGAAGAAGAAGATGATGCGAAAGCACGCTCGACCACCGGGATAGGAACTTGGACTTTCATTCGTTTGCCTAACTTATGATCGCACTTGACGGATGAGCTGAGTCGAGGTTATCGAGGGCGAAGCCCACCAAGGAAGAGCTACGGATACAACCTAGGAACGAACTAACCACCTTCTGAGATACTTACCACCTTCTTATCTCATAACTTCTTTGTTTGGAATGAAACAACCTTCGCTACGCTTCGCTTCGATGACAGGAGATAAGAGAAGAGGAGGGGAGTTACGGTCTGGATAAAATAGATTCATAGTATTTAGAAAGATCTGGTTCCGACATTGACCCAATCCAATCTCTCCCCCATCATACTTGTAAGAAGCTACTGGGTTAAGTCTGTAAGTATCTGGTCTTGATTTGACCTAGGGAATGGAAAGATGAATCCAGATGGTTAAGGGATTAATTCAATCTGTTGATATAGTAAATCGGTCTGTAGAGATAAGTAACTAACCCTCTTATTTATGTTAACGCTATATAAGGTCTTTCCTCCATACAGTCTTTTGCTAGATTCTGCGATAAGGTATTTCTTCACGAACAAGAACGATGTGATGTGGTCTTTCTTCCTAATAAGCAGCAGCTCAGAGTCTTTCCCCATAAGTGATAGCAAATGGATGGATTGATTAGACAGTGAGGAAGCAGGCGAAACCGCACCTCACCTTTGACTGGATAGATTGAATTGACAGCTCAGAGTAATTGGACTGCCTAAAGACCGAACCGCCTTCACTTCATTATGGAATTATGAAGATAGAAATAGGAAGATGATCGGTCAAGACATAGCGGAAGGGGGGCAGCTTCCCATATGCGAAAAATCAATATGAGAGGAACAACACAGAGGAAGCCAGGTCCAGCAAGGCCTTCCTTAGCTAATGTGAAGATGCCCTAGCTTTTGATATAGCTCGTGCTAAGTTACTTATGGGCGTTAAGGAAGGGGGGGCTATGCGCTAATACATAGAGGGGCTTACTCCCTTAGGTTGCCTCCACTGTGCTCATCCCATTATCCAGAGTTATGGAGGCTTGGTCTATGGGGTGATATATTCTATTTAGACTATATGACGACTCTAGGAGAGAGTTAGCTCAGATTGGCTTTTCACCCCTACATCTAAATAAAGAAAGGAGCGAAGCCGCCAGAGAAGAAATAGGAGGGGCAAGGGTACGTTAGTACGCTCGATTGCTAATGAGAGGGCTTTTCACCGAGCTATCAATTAGGAGGGTGGGAACTTGGAATGGATGGAGGCAGGATTTAGGGGAATGGGCACTACCTGACCTGCGTGACTGGCTCTATCCCCTCTCCCTGAGGATGCGTAAGCAGGCTCGACTGATAAGGAGAGGACTATTTGCGTATGATCCTCAAATGGGTGAATCATCGTATGTAACGCTTCCTCATTGCTATTCACTATTTCCCCCCCGTAGAGGTCAGATTCATGAGGGGTATGTGGGACCTCTCTCTTCTCTCGGCGGGTATCCATTGATGTGTTACTTCTCTTCTCCTCTGGGCCAGTGATGTGGTCCCTCTCTCGTCTGGTGGCAACCACTGCGTGCACATGGCCGTCGTTCACTGCGCATAGTCCTGTCCCGGGGTATGGGGGACATATATCTTTCGTGTATGTGGTGAAGGTGACTCAGATATCGTGTGATGGTGCACTCTCTCTTTCTCTCGTGTATGGTGTGGGGCAACGGGGCTTATTGGGGATGTAAGCCAGCAGTCGGCCAGCAAGCAATAACTACTAACCAGGGCTTTGGAGTTGGGGGAATGGGAATGGTTTCTAAGGATAACCTCACGCTGAGCACTAACTGACCTCCCTGAATGGCTAAATCTGACCTGCGTGACTGGCTCAACCTAGTCCCTCTCCCTGGGTCTATCTATTTCCTCCTCCTTGAGGGTTATGTTCCAGTGACGTAGGTGTTGTTGTACTTGGCTGCAATGGGTGAGATGGGTGCGATGATATCACTCACATAGCCTCGTCCCTTGCACATATAGTCCCTTCCCGGGGCATGGGGTAACTCTTTTTTATCGGGTATGGATTGAACGGGTCCTTCTCTTTTCTCGCCTGGGGTACATCTCTTCTCTCGTCGTCTGTTGGTAACGTGGGGGGGCCATCTCCTCTCGGCCAACCCCGGCTGCCTTACTCCCGGCAAGTAGAAAAAGCAAGCCTTCTATCATTTCCTTGCCCACATGCTAGGTAACTTTCTCTATCACTACCACGTGCTAGGCAACTCACTCACTCACGTATGGCGCCTCACTTGGTGTCTTTTGGCGCCTTAAAAAGTATACGGGCAGTCGCTCCACCAAGGAAGTGCAATACCAAGGAAGAACAGTGGTCAGTGCTCCTTGAATGTCAATCTATAGTAGACGGGCAGTAGACGGGCATATCTCTCGATAGCAAGCTCATAAGCCAGTAAGGCTAGCCATTCCTCACGCAGGTTCTTTCCCTCTCAATGCCAGAACAAGGTGGTAATCAATTTGGCCTTACCTCTCAATTGGTTGTCCCTTTCTTTTCCAGATTCACGCAGGATCATTTCCCATATGCTAAGGCATAAGAAGTGGGAAAGAGGAAGTGAATGAGGCGGGTTACTCAGACGTTACGAAGAGAAAAAAGGGAGCATGATTGCTGAGATAACGGGTACCTGACGAATGCCTAAAAAGGACACAAAGATGGCCGTTCATGAGGCATGTAATCCCAACTAAAGGCAGTTAATGAAGCGTTCAACCATGCCTTCAACCATGTATTCAACCATGTCCTTCAGGGAGACAACCCCATGCCTACTGCAAGGTCTTTCCCGTTGGTATAACCCATACTGCAAGGAAGGAAAGGTCTTAACCACGAGTTGAGTCTTTCCAGAGTATATCTGTTGCTGTGGCTCTTATAGGCGTAGCGAACAAGATTGACCCTACTCAGTCTCATTCTTACATATGTTATATTCCGTATCTAATAAGCTGCCGGATGCAGGGCTATAGCGCTATAGGTATACCACTGTAGTAACAGTAAGTAAGAATGCTCCGTTGTGGGTCAATGATGGACAAAGATGACGAGCGGATGCTCGATTCTTCCTTACTTAAGCCATAGCTCCGACCTTCCATGCCTGACGAGATCTACTTATTCAAATGCTGAATCAACTGGATCGACACCCTTACCTCTGCATTGTCCTTAGAAACAAGAGCATATACTGGAACAGGAAGGGACACCTAGCGAGGTGGTAGTGGACGAATGATGGCAAAAAGGATGGTGCCTCCACCCCTGGTGCTGGTGGTTATGATGCTGACTCGGCTGCTTTTGATACTTGGTCAATTGAATCCGGGACTTATAGCTTCGCATCTCGATCTATTACTATATATGGATATGGATCAACTGGGGCTACTAGCTATCGAACTGAAACGGATGCTTGCTCCGATGCTGACCCGGATGCTTATGTTAGTGGTAGTGACTCTGCCTCTGTAGCCTTTGCATCTGCGCCTGGAATCGGATCTTTACCTGCAACCTTCCCCAGCCAAAAAGACAACATGCTTACACGGAGACTATAACACTATAGGTCACTCTTGCATACCATTCCCATTATAATGGAAAACGGGTGTCCTACCATTAATAAGCGTGCTACCGGCCTAGATCCTATATGATGCACATGCCAGTCCTCACATTCGTTACTCGGGGAGTTGCGGGACAATACCCAAAGCGAGGTCCCACCTGGACCATAGTAAAAAAGAATAACCCACTACAGATTAACCAGCGGCAGAGCTAGTTCCGAATCCATAAGAAGTTGACCACCTAGTAGCGGAGGTATGAGGTTCAAAAGGCGGGTGCATTTGACTTGGTTGAATCCATTGATCCGGAACCGGGCAAACTCAATATCGAACCTTGGCATTTGCGGGGAAACTAGGTCCCCTTCGACTGCGGGCGGAACTCGAGAAATTGGATTTGCCACAGCTAGCTCTGCTCGATCTCCAACTGAAAGCTCTACACTAGGATTATTCGGATCTGCTTGCTTTGATCCTGCTGCCTTAGCTGCTTTTGGTTCTGCCTGTGCCTCTAGCTAAGCAACTGAATCCGCACCTATCTTTGCTACGGATGGATAAACTACTCAATCTCGAAAGACAGAAGCACGACCACGATCACTAAGGTCAGGATCTGGCTTACGAAGGTATGAATCTACTAGTAGGACTTGGTTACATCTAGGCACGACAGAGCTTACAGAATGACATATCCAACAAGTGAATAAACCCTCCTCGATGGTCACCGTACAGGAAGGACATACAACCTTGGTCTAACAAACCTTGGTTAGGATCTTGGTTAGCAAAGGCCAGTACATGCCTAATTGATCTAATAATCTCCATGAAATTGAATCAGAAATAGTTCCTTCAGCCTCCGTCAATACTTCCAATTTCAATAGTTCCAGCCGGGGTCAATCACTCTACCTTCCTAAAGCATTCTTACTTACCTTCTTCCCTCTCTTACTTATGCACCCATACTCTTACGCACCAACACTCTTATGCACCCACTTCCTCCATTCATCGTGTAGGCTGACCCATTCCCTCCCTAAAGGAAGGGCTGTATACTGGTACCTTAAGTTCAGTGTCTAGGCCTGAGCCTTAAAAGGGGTCGGAACTCAAAGTCTATCTGTAAAAGCACCCACCTCTGGCATATCCGTAGTTGCGCATCCGTATATGGAGCCGGGAAGTTACGGGCTTTTAGCCAAAGGTACAAGTGCTCTATACCTCTGAGCTCTTCACTGGGCGGGTAAGAGAGCTTAGAGGGAAGGGCCTTTAAGCTGCTATTGCCTTGGCACCTGGCATTTTCACTACTGAAAGGGTGAAAGTGAGGATACGAACTTGCTCTATTTTACAAGAGAAATTAAGGAGGTTGCTAATAGCCAGTGGTTGCCAATAAGGAGGAAGTGGGAAATGCTTGCCTGGAGAGATCTTGATTTAGGGCCCATATTCTTCGAGAGGGGTGGCCCATATTACTTAGGGGCGAATGACAGCTTGAGCATTGGCTGCCGTAATGACATATATAATGAATGAATGCATAATGACATAGAGAATATATGCTTTGGCGGAGGTTTTCACAGCCTTCCCTCCTATTCTTGCCATTTGAGGATGCACAAGCAGACTCGACTGATAAGGAGAGGAGGCGGAGGTTTTTCAAAAAACTGACCACCATATAAGAGAGCAAGGATTGTAAGAGAGCTAGGATTGGCTTAGAACCATGAGTCCCCTCCGGGAGCCGAGCCATGATTGTAAGAAACTATCAGTACGGGAAGGAAGGGTGAACGAGACAAGTGTCTCTCTATGGATAGATAGGATCCGTGGTTCGAAAGTAAGTGGGTGGGTGTTTGGGACGGACAAAGGATGAGCCCTAGGGAGTTGACAAGCGGGTGGAGTGAGGGCAGAAGTGGAGCGACTGAACCCACCTCCGATTCATTATTGGAAAGAAAGGGGAATAAGCTTACCATAATGGAGGGCTACTACGAAGACCCGAACACGTAGCAGCAAGGAGATCCTGGTGAGCCAACAGTAGAATAAAAGTAAGTAGCAGAGACAGCCCCATAGCTTCTAGACCCATATTGAGATCCTGTTCCAGGTCCATAAGCAGCCGATCCAATACCAGTAGATCCAATAGCATCAGTAGTTTCATCGGAGAGGTTTAGTACCCTTGAAATGGTTCTCCAGTTGGTTCTGCAGTTGCTTACCTATCCCGGTCTCTAAACTCTTCATCTCGATCTCGAAAATATTCATCCCACTCACGAAGGTCTAACGGTGCTTGGAAGGTATACGCCCATAATGCCCCATTCTATGCCTATGTGCCCATCTCTACCTCCGCAGTGAGTTACTAGACTACACATAGCGGTACGATTTATAGGTGTCCGCCCGGCCGGCCTTCCACCTGCAATATGTGGAGGAGATAAGGCATTTTCCAACCTTACGTGGTTGACCCATGCTAAGGTCGCCCCGAGCCTTCCCGCTATACGGGTTGTATCTCTTGTTGTTCCTGCAGCCTTATACCAGGCGGTCTATGCAAGGGGTTCATTTGTGCGCTCGCCCCAAGGATCTTGTCGAACAGGCGAAGGATTGCTACTGGGACCATATTGGGCCCGGGGATCAACCATCTTACCGGCCGCCCCTACCCCGATTGGTATCCCTCGGTTCCGAGCGCCCATGCCAAGCACTAGCCATCGCAACGCACCTGCCACCTAGTGTCGCCATCTATCGATATTACACCTGCACCAAGCGTGGATCGGTCTACCTACTGAAATATATGCAATGAACCAGTTGCTTCAGTCCCGATGGGCCCATGGCGGTCAGGGAGTAGATTTCCGGTCAGGTAGTTGGGTTGGTTATCTTTATAGAGATTCCTAATATACAAGGCGGCTTTCATCTTATATATTACACCTTAACCAATTTACCACCTAGGTTGACCCGCATCATAGCCAGCAGCATATCTTGGTACCACTTTGATTAGGAAAGAGACTCAAGGTCTTGGCTTAAAGTTACTAACTAGCGCAAAGCCTGGAACCGTAACTACTGCTTCTAGCTCCGCCTCTACCACCGGTATTGGTGGTTCTGGATAAACTTCAATTGGTGCTGTGTGCTTTGTTCCAGCTACCTCTCCCGCGGATGCTGCCTTTGCTACTTGGTAAACTACAATGGGATCTGTTGCTTATTCTTTAGTGGGAACTGGAATTGGAATAGGCTCTGGGGCTTTACCTTATGCGATGAACAAGCGGGCTACTTTACAAGTGAATAATTGACCGTGTCATGATCCAAGCACAGCACTAAATCTAACTCAATGCCCAGTGGTAGGCGCGTCGCGTATGGGGTAGGAACATGGGACGCGCAGGTGCGAGAACACTTAGGGGTGAGAGAGAGCACGTAGGACTCAGTGAATGAGCAAGGCAAGATCTATCTTATAGTTACTAACTAGTAGTTATGGCTCGGCAATAGGTTGCTTCGACGGGACTAGATTAACTACAGATGGCATACATAGGTGCGTAAGTGCTGCTTTTAGATTCCTGTTTGAACCATTGGATCATCAGGGTAGAGGGGATCCTTTGAAGATGGTGGCCCTCTATCTGAATAAAGAGGATATGAAACTACAGGTGGTGAATCAACAACGACTGGATCTGTTACTCGGTAAATTGGCATAGATGCGGGTTCAAGTTCATAAGCTTGGTCAACTGGCTCTGGTACCTGAACTTCTACTAGCTCTCGACCCGCCTATTCCTCCGCGGGTGATGCCTTTACTTGTTTTGATACTGCAGGTACGGCTACTGGATTAGGAACCGAGCGAGATAGTGGTGGAAGAACGGGAAGGGGTGCTCCGGGTGAAACTAGTGATGTTGCAAGGTCAGGGATGGGCGCTTAGCGAGCTGGTAGTAGGTGTAATGTGTACGGGATTAGGTGGCAAGGTGTAATGTGATGGCATGATGTAGAGAGTGCGACGACAGGGGGTATACCTTGTGCTTTGATCACCATATGGAGATGCAAATAGAACTGGGTAAAATGAGTCAGCTTCAACTACTGCTGCTTGTGGATCTGTGGGGTTGACTGCTTTTGGCTTTACCTCTGCATCCCTTACAGCTTGAGCGCCTATGTCTGGTATTGGTGGTACTTAACCCCTTGCTCTCCCCTCACTGGATATTCTTTTCATCATGGAGGAATAGATACCTTGTAATATCATGATAAGTTTGGACCACCTGGGATGAGATGCTTCCCGCCAACGGATTCAATGCAGAGAGACGGAGACAGGGCATGGATTTTCACCTGCCATTTGAGGGCCCTTACTTCTTCATAGGGGCGGAGCCACTCACTATTCATATGGTGAGGACCGGTAGGGGCTCGACTGTCAAGGACCCTTTAGGGTGCGTAAGCACGCTCGACTAATAAGGACCCTTTAGGGTGCGTAAGCACGCTCGACTAATAAGGACCCTTTAGGGGGCTCGACTGATAAGGAGAGGAGAGGGGGCTCGACTGATAAGGAGAGGAGAGGGGGCTCGACTGATAAGGAGAGGAGAGGGGTCACTCACTATTGGAGGAGAGGATGCGAAGCATGGCTCGACCAACGATGCGCAAGCAGGCTCGACTACTATTTACCCACCCACCCCAATCCCCGAGGGGAGAGGGCCCTTACTTCTTAGGGGCGGAGCCACTCACTATTCCGATGGTGAGGACCGGTAGGGGCTCGACTGTCAAGGACCCTTTAGGGTGCGTAAGCACGCTCGACTAATAAGGACCCTTTAGGGGGCTCGACTGATAAGGAGAGGAGAGGGGGCTCGACTGATAAGGAGAGGAGAGGGGCGGAGCCACTCACTATTCATATGGTGAGGGGTCACTCACTATTCGGACCCTTTAGGGGGCTCGACTGATAAGGAGAGGAGAGGGGGCTCGACTGATAAGGAGAGGAGAGGGGTCACTCACTATTCATATGGTGAGGGTGCGTTAGCACACTCGACTGCCCTTGCCCCCGGAGGGACAAGCGGCTTCGCACCTTAGTTACTTATTTGAGAGGGGGGCCGCCATCGCCCCTACTTTTTCATAGGGCCCTATATTCTTTAGGGGCGGAGCCACTCACTATTCCGATGGTGAGGGTGCGTAAGCACACTCGACTGCCTTTGGTTACTTATTTGAGAGGAGGGGAGAGGGGCGGAGCCACTCACTATTCATATGGTGAGGACCGGTAGGGGCTCGACTGTCAAGGACCCTTTAGGGTGCGTAAGCACGCTCGACTAATAAGGACCCTTTAGGGGGCTCGACTGATAAGGAGAGGAGAGGGGGCTCGACTGATAAGGAGAGGAGAGGGGTCACTCACTATTCATATGGTGAGGGATTATTTAGAAATCAATCAACTCCAGCCTATGAATGCTCCATCCTCTGAATCTTCGTATCAATTAACGAAGGCCTGCCTATGAATGCTTCTATGAATGCTCCTTCCAGCCTCTGCTTATTGGTTTACTCGATCAATCAACTCAGGCCTCCGAATGCTCCTATGAATGCCGCCAATGAATGCCGCCAATGCTGCTCTGAATCCTGTTGATCCACCGAACGAAAGAGAAGTCCCCCGTTCAACAGAACCGAGTGAGAAGGCCCACATCACCCACACTGGCCGAGAGGATCAATGTCCCCCCAAGTTTCCAACAGACAAGAGAGATGTCCAAGTTGGCACCAGATGAAGAACAGTTCCCCGTCATTGGCCAAGCAGAAAAGTACCCCAAGTTACCAACAGATGAGAGATGGCAAAATCGATGCATGATGAAGCAAACATGCATGATGCGATCTACTATGACTTATGTCACGAAGTGTACACCAGGAAAGTCAAACCAATTCCAGACCCTTCTCATTTCGGGCCCTTCTCATACCCGCCATAGTATCCCAACCAGGCATATTCCCCCCACCCAATAAGTCACTTAGTATCTCTGGATATTATCTACGTAATTACGCTTTAGGCTCTCATAATTGATCGTACCATAATATCGTCTATAAAGATATCTCATTTGAACATTCAATTTATATCTAGCCATAGTGTACAGTAGCAGAACCATACCTAGTCGGGGTAGGTGGTGCATTATGGGTAAGCGCAGATACGGATCACTACCTAGCAGCACACCTTCTAGTTCATTCCGTTGATTCAGTAGATTATTCCGTTGGTTCCAATGAACGGCAACATCACTTCCGCTCACTGCATGAAGCAATGATAGCATTAGATACGTGAATATACAAACACAATAAGCTAAGCACCACCTCACACTAGTTCTTCCTTGCACTAGGAAGCGCAAGCCCCTCCGGGACCTTCACTTCCGTCCCCTCCCCGTCTAGCCAATCTTCTTAATCATAATCTGTGTAAGACTCCAATTGGTATCTGTGCACCTGACTCACACACTGGGTCTTCTGTATTGATCCGTCCGTAGTCCCACCCCAAGCCACCCCACCTGTAGATGGCAGTTGTATGTTGGCCTCCATCCTTTTGTGCGCTCCTCTCGGAAGACCTTCAGTATAGATCACTCAATAACTATCAAGCATTATCTACCTCCCTTCCCATACTGAGGGAGACTCCCCCTTGTCTGTCGCATGATCCTATCTATCTTCGACAGGTGCATCGTAAGTAAGATCGTGTATTCATCCCTACAATCCAATCGATGTATGAACCTCGTGTTCCGTAGGCGTAAGTGAGGTGGTTGAGGGTAGAGAACATGGGTACGTTATATCTCAAGTAGAAAGAAAGCTAAGCATCGAGAGCATCAACACTTGGATTGACACCGGGCTATTGAGTACCAGCTATCAGAGACCTTCTGTCAATGACCACCTCCTTCCTTATCGGCGACCTCCTCTTTATGGCGACCTATTTCCTGCCAATGAGACCACCTGAATAACTAGACCCGTTCTACCTAGACCACTTACCGAATGAATGCGTTGGTACAGCTATAGACCCCGGATGGCATGGCATTGATAGCTTTATCAAACCCCTTCCTTCTTACCGCTACGCCCCTTACCTTTCTTTTTTCCTAAATACCTGTCCACCTTATCCGAATCTCCAAACATATTCCCGGTCATCTTGCTAACGCAAGGGGTGGGGATTGGCACGACTTCACCTGGGCTTGATTCCGACTACGAATGGGATGGTTGCTGTTTCCAATTCCAACAAGAAAAGTACACCAGTATCCGTGTTCACCTAGTAGAGATATATCCATTTGGGTTTAACCTCTTTAACCATTCCAAATCACCCAGTCCCCCGTCCAGTCAAGTGTACCTTCCGAGTACTTACTGTACGCTAGCTAAATCCTTTAGGCTCAAATAACCCATTCCAAAGCCCCCCGTCTCTGGAGCTATCTGTCTCACTATATTATGGTGACCACGCTAACGTTGGCTACCGTATTGACATATCTCATTTCGGCCACTAGCCCGGCCAAGCCAAGGAGATAAGTAAGTGGGTGGTTGGGCCAGGAGGGCTTAATACCGGAGGGGCTATGTCCTATTATTACGTAGATTATATGAGCGTTGGTGAAACTTTTTCATAGACACTTTTAGAAGGTCGCCCTACCTAATATCAGGGGCTCTAGATATCGATTACGAGGTGGTAGTTTTCGAACAGGAAGGAATGATGCTTAGCGAGCTGCTGGCTGAGATGCTCCTACCTTTGTCTTTGTCCCTGTTCTCACCTCTTCTACTTATGCCTTTGCAGTGGATGGTGCCTCTGACTTAGATGCTTTCTCGGATGCCTTTGCCGGGAGCCTGTCCTAGTCCTTGGCTTTGCTTCTGATGCCCGCACCTTGGACTCTGCCCTCTACCGATGCTTCTTACTCATCTGCTTCACCGACAGAACCAACTGTAGAACCAACTGCTACATATGCCCTTGCCTACGTTACTGATGCTTCTGGATCAATGGCGAGGATGGACCTGGAACTGGAACAGCCTACCAATATGCATAAACCCGGAACACGCTATTCCCTATATATCCCACCCAAACCCGTGCAAGCAAAAAGTCGGAACAAAGCGTTTATGTACCAAAAGTCGGAACAAGTGGGTATGCTAGAAGGGATGCTGGGCAAGCTGGTGCTGGGCCTACTGCTGCTGGTGATGGATCGAAATAAACAACTGCTGATGAACCAACAGAATCGATAGAATCAATGGGAAAAACTAGTACGTATGCTGGCAGATAAACATAAACTGGTTCTTTGACTCGATCAATTGGCTCTGCATCTTTATCTCTAACCACTTGGTCAACCTATTTATTCCCACCCCAACCCTTCAACTCGATCTGGGTCAATAAATGGAACTGTGAGCGGGACTGTGTTTATGACTTTGATAGAGACATAGAGTGAGGTCATTACGCACCCAAGACATTTGCACGTCGGATCATGAGGGAAGACGTAGTAATACAATACGGTTAGGCCGTCGCTATCATAATATACATCCAGTGTTGTCTTGTGAGTCGGTAGGCATTAGCCGGACAATCGATCGAAAATTGGGATGTCTATTATCCCAACCTTTTAGACTTATTATAGGGGGGTTGGCGGAGTGACCCAGCTGAGCTGAGCGCAGCGAAGTACTATTTATTCCCACCCATCTTACCGCCCCGAAAATTGACCCTGCTCCACTTTCCCGCCCGCTATATAAGTTTTCATCTTCGACCAATAATAGATTGGTTCCGGTATACGACGGCTAAGGCAAGGGCAGGGAAGGAATCCGAGTCAGCATCTGGACAAGCATCTATTCCATTTTGAAAACCACCATCAGGAAGAGGGGCTCAATTGAGGTTACGAAATTGAGGACCGGAGGGGCTCGACCATAAGGACCTTTAGGTGCTCGACCATAAGGACCTTTAGGTGCTCGACTGTTAAGGAGAGGGAGAGGGAGAGGAAGAACTATTTATTATCTTTAAATAACTATTTATTCCCGATTTGATTAATATAAAGGTGCGAAGCCGCTTGTCCCTCCGGGGGCAAGGGGTTTTGCAGCACTATTTACTCCCACCCACAACCGGGAAAAATAGAGGAGTCAATAGGTCTTACCAGGGAATAATTAGCTATTCATCATTACTAGCCTACCTCACCTACCTTTATGCCTAACCTACCTGCATCACTAAAACTACCCATCTGCCTATACAAGATCCCTATAACCCCATGCATCTTCTTCATACCCATCTTACTCTCACTATAGAACCATCATAACTTCTATCTAGCTATACACAGCTATAACACTCCTAGCTCTCCTATCTCCTCTACATCCACTACATCCACTAACTTCATACAGCCCAGCATACAGCCCAGCATCAGCTCATCACAGCAGACCAGCAGACCAGCATCAGACCATCAGCATCCATCCCCACATCCCAGCATACTAGCATACCAGCATCCCATCATAACGTCTATCTCTAGACCCAGCTACATCTTTCTCTCTATCTACCTACCTCATCCTCATTAACACCTACCATGTAGTCATTACCACCATGTAGTACTTCCTACCATCTCACCATCTCATCATCAGACCCAACTCAGCATCATTACTTCCAACCTTCTAATCAGACCTACCTCAGCATATACCTACCATATATTCATTCAGACCATATCCTCCTAACTACCTATTCTTCATACCAACCTCATCTCCATTACAACCTCATCTTAATAAAGATACAGATCAAGATACAGATACTGATAAGGATAAGGATAAGGATAAGGATCAAGATACAGATACTGGATCAAGATACTCCTAATACCGAGACTCTATTACTCCTACTGCTCATACTCATACTCCTAAGACTCCTACTGCTACTGCTAACACACTGATGATGATTGATACTATATACACGTGCACGCCCACACATGCGTTAGAAAGGATATCTCGAAATCGCATAATTACAAATAGAATTCATAACTGGCTGGAAGAAGTTCACAATTCGATCTCTCAAAATAGCATAATTACATATATAATATTGGCATTGAAGAAGGATTGAGAGCTAGCGATTTGAGGGGAATAAATTCACAAAATAGATCTGTAAAAATGGCATAATATCATATATATAGATGCATGTCAGAAGGAAGGATTTACCTTAACAACTTGTATCGGATTTTTTCTTGTATCGGAATAGCTCAGCGATCTCGTAGTACGTAATTACGTATATAATAGCAAGCAGCCTTGCCGAAGGATTTACCTTACCTGAACTAGAGAAGGGAGAACCTTACCTTCTAGCTAGCGATCAGAAAGATCAAGTTTTAGGGGAAGATATTTGCGAAATCGATCTTTCACAATTGCATAAGAAAAATGGCATAATTACATATATAATTTATGACCAGCGATCTAACTAAGAAAGTGGGGCGAGGGTGGAAACGCAAAGTGCCTTGGTGAGTTTTTCACGCCGCCCAATGGATTCCTACGGCGAATCGGTCACCGGCGTGTGAGACTACTTGTTGGCTACGGAGCTTGAAACCTGAGACACTTATTGGCTTGGCCGAATCTGGTATGAATCATATATAATGAGTGACTGGCTGGCTTGGAGAAATGAATTGAACTTCTACTTTGGGGAAAGAAAATGAAGTCAGTAAATCGTGATTGATCGATTGATGGTATTTTGGTGCGGTGTGAGGGAGGCTTCGCCTTCCTACTGTATCAGAAAGAATGCATCGGATGGATGCGAGAAGGGAAGAACCAGGCATGCCGATCTTTGCCCTTTGATTTAGGCCGGCAGAATTGTGAATGAAAAGGTTGGAAGAACACGCTTTCCCGCATCGGGGATGGAAGATCTGGCCAAAGAAGGTGATAGCCCTGTAAAGAGTCCCATGGTTCTATTATGTAAGTCAAACGCAGCGTGTTTGAATTAGGATCGCTTCGTAGCGAAAAAGGGGGACCACCCCTTTCGAAAGATGTTGGCCATAAATCACTATCCGGGCAACACCCACCTCCCTTACTGGCGCTGCCTTCCTAGCGTGAATGAAACTAGCTGACCTGCATGAATGGCTCAACCTAGCCTCTTTCGCTGAAGGCTCTATCTACCTGCCCTCCCCTCTCTGAATATCTCCATGTGTCTGGCATATGATCCTCATCAACAGGTGCATCGTAAGTAATGCCTCGTTCATGTCATCCAATCTAGGTAGGAAGGCGAAGCCTCCCTCCATATCGTTCAGTGTTATGTGGGCAGGTAGGAACCATTGGGAATATTTGGACTAGTGGGTACGCGAACTATAGGTCACGGGGAACTTGGCATGAACACCTCCAGGGCACAGGGTATGGAGAACAGGTCACGTACAACTGGTAACTGAGTATAGGTTCCCATGAGTAGAGATTAATGCTGACCTTCTAGCTCTGCTGATTGCCAACTTGAAATGACTAGCATTGAAGCCTGGATCGCCCCCTGGCATCGACTCTTGGATCGACTAGCGGCTATCAAAAATGACCTCCTGTCGACTGGCTCTGGGCGACACCTCATTATCGGGACACCACTGTCTATCGGCGACCACCTTCCTATCAATGAGACTGGGTATCGTCGACCTCCTGGCGCAACCTCCTGGCTATCGTGTACCACTGGCTTTAGGCTGACCTACCTTCTGGCATCGACTAGCGGATCGACTCCTTTTACTATCGGCATTGACAACCCTACTGGCGACTATGACTCTTGGCATCTAATAGCGGATGACTACTTGTCACGTACCACTAACTGGGCATGGGGGATTGAAAACTGATCACGTACAACAGGTGGGAACGACTTATTGGGCACGAACTAGAGCTTAATGCACTGAGTATAGCATCCAAAGAGTAGAGATTCAAAGAGAGTATAGCTACATTCATGCACTGACATACAAGAGTTCTAGCCGCACTGTGACTAGAGCTTCATTCATGCACTGGGTAGACCTTCCCGAGAGTAGAGCCTTCACGAATAGACCTTCCCAAGAGTAGAACTTCTTTCAAGCACTGACTGAAAAGAGCTTCTAGGCACTAACCGTATCCAGCCCGGGAGCGCTGATAGTCCATTCGAATAGCGTAGCAGCCACGGTAGATTAGCCAAGTCGAGTAGTGCAGCAGCCACAGTGAAATATCCCAGCCAAGCAGCTCATGTTTCCAACTGAATATCCCAACTGATAAACCGATCCCGGTATCCAAGCCAAGTCGATTAGCCAAGCAGCCAAAAGCCAAGCAGCCGAGTATCCCAGCCCATCTATGACTGGCATTTCCTCCTGGGATCACCACCTGTCATCGAGTGATCGCCTCTTGGCTCGACTAGTGGAAAAGAATCCTGGCATTGAGTGTATCGAAACCTGTCATCGAGTGATCGACTCTTGGCATTGAGTGATTGAAACCTGTCATTTCCACTTGAAATGTAGGTAGTACCGGCATCTAGTGGCTCTACACCTCCCTGGATCGAGTAGCGGGAAAGAGTCCTGGCATAGGCAGCACAGGTGTTTTTTAATGAGGCGTATGACCCAAAACAGGTGCATCATAAGTAATGCATCATCAATAAATTCGAGAGCATATCGATGGCGGCCTGTTGTTCTTCAAGTTCCTCTCCTTACCAGTCGAGCCCCTCTCCTTATTAGTCGAGCGTGCTACGCACCCTGACGGACCTCTCTTTTGGGGCGTATGGGGTGCTTATTTGGTGAGGGGCCCCAAAAGAGAGTTGTTCGTCTCCTCTCCTCTCCTCTCCCTCTCCCTTAAGGTCGAGCACCTAAAGGTCCTTATGGTCGAGCACCTAAAGGTCCTTAACAGTCGAGCACCTAAAGGTCCTCTCCTCTCCTTATCAGTCGAGCCCCCTAAAGGGCCCTATATTCTTTAGGGGTCACTCACTATTCATATGGTGAGGGTCCTTATCAGTCGAGCCTGCTTACGCATCCTTATCAGTCGAGCCCCTGACGGACCTCACACGTTACCTCTCCGTTGTCGAGAGTTCGGCAAGCTCACCCTCACCCTAACGGGCCTTAGGGTCGAGCCTGCTAATGCATCCTTAATCTACAGCCTTTCCGTTCAAGTCCGAAAACATCCGATCGGCCGTCCTTCTCAAGCTTCCTGTCACTGCCAGCCCATTCTCCATTACCCGCTCATTAATGACCACGCCTTCTGTTCAATGGCTTCCCTCTTGACTAAGCGGCTTCTATGCATAGCCTTTCCGTTAAGGATCTAAATCAATAGAATAAGAAACTGCTGCTAGCCTTGGATCTCTATGTCCCTGGTGTTCTATTTTCAATTCCCGTTACGGCTTCCCCCTTCCTTCCAATTCATGGTGTAATGAATAGGGTGTTAAGGATAACAGATAGGGTCAAGGGCCTTCGATGGGTGATTCGATTTCGAAGGAAGCATGAAAGGTCTTGTCGGAGGGAAGGTTCAATCAGCAGTCAAGGGAGAGTCAGCCGTAAAGTGATTCGTCGGAGAGAAGCAGGAAGGCAGTCAATATAGAAGCATGAAAGTTCTAAGTGGGAAGGTGGTTCCTAAATAGGTAGGTTAGTTGGCTGGCTGGCCCCCCCAATCAGGTAAGGTGGGTCGGATTAGTCGAGCGAAGCAGAAAAGGTCGAAGGAAGTCGGAAGGTGGGTAGGTATTTAGGAAACACAGAAGGTAAGGTATAGAAAAGGGAAGGGGTTGTTGATACCGGAAAAGGGATAGGGGTAACCGTCTTAAAGGTCCTCCTATCTCAGTCTTGCTCGGGGACCTCCCAAGCGAGCCTGTGTATATATTATATATGTAGTTACGCTTTGATTTATTATCTCTCTCCCTTAAGGTTTTTGGAAGGATAGTGACTCCACTGCCCCCTAAAGGCTTTTTGGAGCTATTCTCCCTCCCTTATCTTTCGGAAGAGTGCTTATCCTTCCCCTTAAGGCTGGGGCAAGATAGTAAAGTGTTGCTGGCTCTCGAACTGCTTATGGGGAAGCTGGGATTCGGTCAATTAGCTCAGATGCTGGTGGTTCCTTTGCTTCTAATGCTAGGCGGGGGATTCACTTACGTAACGTAAAGACCGCTTACCTTGAAACATTAAGTCCAACCGAGGCAGCTTCCACCAACCCAGCTCCAGCCAGAAGTGAAGCGAGAATACCCAGTACAGCCAAACCCAGTGCATAAGACCCCGCTGCTGGACTGGAAAGCCTACTGCTGTCAGACTATGGACCGGACCTACTAGAAAAAATGTATATAGCTCAGCGTACCTCTAAATACCCGTAGTGAGGACTCCTAGGATAGCTCTCAGGTTTACGAACCAAGCCTCCATTGGATCCATGGAACCCGAGCTAGATGCACATTCTACGTATATAGTCACTCAACTGACCGGGGAGAGGACTAAAACCTCTACTAACCTTACGAGGAAGCCGCGGATGAACAGCATCAACTCCGAAAAGCTAGAAGACGATCCCTTGTGGCCGGAGGTGGTGGGGAAATAAGCAAAGAAGCCAACGGAGCCGCCAATAATTTAAGGGGAGCCAGATTGAGAGCCAATAGTTTAAGGGTAATTACCCGCAGCAGGGATGGAGGCAGATGTTTCGATTCGAGAGCTAGAGCCTGTTACAATGCCAGAAGCAAAGATAGATAAAAAGGTGGGAACAGGATAAGTGGGAAAGGCATAGGCAATAGGGAAGGCAAAGGCTCCTTACTGCGCGAAATTCATATATAAATTCATAAGTCCCAGATCCATTTGTTGACCCCGAAGCAGTTGATTCACCATATTCTTAATCAGCAGCAAGGAAAGGCTACTCTGCCCGCTACCAGAAACCATAAAGGCCTTACTATTTATAATGACACCTATATGAGCTATCAAATCATAAGCATCACCTCATTGGAATTTAAGCATCAAAGCAAGCATATACATAGGTGGCAGAGCCGGGAGCTCCGGTGGTTTCAGCTGAGGAACCAATTGATCGAGATCGAACATCAGTTGCATTTTATTTGATTGGCCGTGTCTCAGTAAATGATCCAGAGCCAGTGAATGATCAAGCAGCGGAGGTAGCAGTACTATGGGAGTACGTTCGATGCGTCAGCGTAATTACATATATAATGAGATTGATTTACAATATCTCTAGTTACCAATTCTAGTTATTTCATCCTGAAATTCTACATCTCATTTCAAACTACCGCAACATATATAAAGAAATATTTCATTTCTCTAAGCTGGCTAAACAACAGACATGTCGACGCGAAAGGCATTGATTGTGAGCAAATTGATTGCACTTTCGATGTGGGGCGCTACTACAACAGACACAACTAACAAAACATCTTCAGGGGTAGGACGCTACGCAAGGAACTGATACTCAATAGTGAATGATTGAGCGATGCTGGTTAGTCTTCTGAGTTGGCTGGCCGGGAAGGTGCGGCCAGAGGGGACTGAGGAGGCTATGGTAAGTCTCTGGCAAGTCTCTACGGGCTAAGTGACCTGGGCGTAGGCTTAAGGCATTCTAAAGTGGACCTTTGGAAGTCTTTAGAGCTTAATACGGAAGCGGAGGCAAGACCTTAAGTCTATTTACCGTACCGTAGAGCTATTACCGTAAGCAAGACCTTAATTAAGGCAGTCTCTCTCTAATACCTTAGGGCAAGTTACTAAGACTGAAGCTAGATTCTCTCTAGTAGGATTTACTGTATGGCCTTCACTCTCTCTTTCACTCTCTACAGTTCATAGGCAGTCCATGCAGCTTAATGCACTGAAGCTAGTCCAGTTCAATAGGCTTTCACTCGATTCGCCATGTTTGTCCAATAAAAACAATTTGTGATCGGGTCAGATATTCTTTTTTTTTAGCTAGTTGTCAAAGCTAGATGGATAGATTTTCATTATATGCGAAGCCTTGGTGATCGACTCGTATATTATATATGAGTTTTTCCCTTTCAAAGATGGATAATTGGAAAGGTGATCGAAAAGGAAAAGATGGATTAGACTAACCCACCGAGACAAACCAGCCGATTGATAAGACATCTTTCTCTTATAATGGAGAATGACCCAGCCATCGGGAGAAGATATGGATCAGAAATGGATCAGAAATGCCCGAGCCAACGGGGGAATAAGCACCAATATTACCCATCTATATATACATAGATATGCCCAGTCATCCGCTGTAATGAATAACCAAGCATTACCATTCAGCTGGATACTACACTGTTTCCCTAATTATGATGTGTTCTATATTCCTGGGGTATAGCTTGAAGTAAGGTATGAGCTAACATACTGGTAAATAGAGATGAACAAAGCAGGTCTTACTGTACTAGAATAAGGGTAATCATAGTCAATGTTGAAACGTTATAAGCAAGAGTCATACTGTACATTATGTTTATACAACGTTCACTGATATTACCGATGTTATAGTCATGTATAGGTTTCATTGTATCTAACTCTATAAGCTCAGTAGAACCCTAAGTCACCTTGACCTTAATAGATAGGACAAGTAATCATAACCATTTGAATATGGAGTTCTAATAAGCACTATGTTTACACAGGTAATGGGTTGTTCTCATCTGCTTGCTTTACATAAGGGAATGTATTGGGTTCGGGTTACATTATGGCAACACTGATCATACATATCATGCTTATGACTGAGTGTTATTCCCGTATAAGCTTGTTCCATTACACTTAGATCAAGTATATGCCTAATCATTCATCGATCACCCTAAGCTTAACTATGTCCTTTATCTACGTTGTAAGTACCATAAGCTTACTAGTAATATAGAACCAATCACTGTAACAAGAAGCTCTGAACCATGTCTCCAATAGACAAAAGGTCATGTAAGTAGTTAGCTTACAAGCAATGACTCATACTAAGTGATCTTCCTATCATGTTTATAGTTCAAGCTCTAACCTCTTACTAGCATAATAAAAGCAATGGTATATATAGAATAGTCTTATTCGACAATCTGCTTATAAGAAACAAGGGTAAAGTCGGCATAATGATTAGACTTAAGCTCTGATCTGTTATAAGGATATCCATAAGATATGACTAGTATAAGTTGTTCAGTACTAATAACATACGTATTATCCCTAATATGTGGAGTTAGTAAGCTTTCATAGCTAATCTGTTCCATTGCATGCTTAAGCTACTAGTGATCAATGTAACAAGCACTGTTATCACCTAGCTATTCCCGTAATTAACTATACTTGACCTTGTATTAGTTACATGTGCTGAATAGTTCATAGAATACATGGCACTCATTCATGCTTGTAATAGAAACAACACTATTATAGATCGGAATCTTGTCCTTGGGAATCAGGAAGCGGTCCGGGCGTTATGGAGGAGAAAGAGGTGCCGGGGACGAAAACTCATATCATATCATATACGGAATAGAAGTAAGAGCGCATCAATGACCTGACCTCCCTCGACTTCCTCGACTCTCACCTATAAGAACTCGGGCCCCTATTTCTTTTATATTAATAAATTAAGAAAGCCTTCCACCAAGCACCAAGTTGATTGATCTCCCTCGACCACCTCAAGCTAGGCAGGCTGGATAAGATATGAGAATGGTCGCTTTTTTCCATTCCCTCCAGGCGGACACACGATCGATTTGAAGGCCTTTCTCTCTTCCGCCCGCATCTTCATGCCACATCAGCAGGACAGGAAGGAGGGACGCCTTGATGTATGTATGCCGCAGAATGACCGGCCTCCCCGGAGAGTGAGTTCCCTCTATCGGACGGAGGCGACTGCCTCGGTTTTTGCCCAGACCCTCAGTTCGGCAGATCATGTCTTATCTTACTCAGAGAGCGCAACCTAGCCTTCAATATGCTACGCCTCCCAATTTCATTCCACTTGAACTTCGAGCTAAATCATCAGGTGACCCCTTCTTTTATTGGTTATGAAATTCAAATGAGAATAGTGAAAATGATAGGTAAATAGTGAAATCCATTCTGTTAGTGCCAGCTAATCTCATGACGCTTCTGTAAGCCCATTCCATTCTCTCTCTGCGGTACAAGCTCTGTGGGACCGGATCTAATCTCGCTTTCTTTGTCTCTTTCCCGCCTGCCTGTAATTCATCTCGTAATGAGATGATGGAGATGGGAGCGTAAACCGTTTGCTTCATAGGGAACGGGACTGGGCTGTGCTACTTTCTTTCGTTTCGACCCGACCCTCTATCTGTATCCGAGACCCTTCCTTAATCTCGTAATGTCGTACGTAGTTTCTTGGGCTAAGCTCCTGGTACGCAACTGTTATTTCCCCCAAAACCCTTCAGCTAACGCTCCTTTCAATACGTATATAACTCTTCGGCTAAGGCAACTGATCTAACATCTGTAACTCTCTCTAATAGGCTAACGGGACTGAACTAGAATTACATATATAACTCTGCTCTATTCGTATGAACTGTGTATTATTTTATGCCTTCCTTGCACTAGGAAGCGCAAGCCCCTCCGGGACCTTGCTGACCGGTATTCTTTCTTATCTTGTGGGCTAACGGGACTGCACTTTCATTACATATATAACTGCTATACTCATATGAACTAGGTATTGAATTTCCTGCCTTCTGACCGGTATTCTTTCTTATTTTGGGCTAACGGGACTGTAATTCCATTCCGTGTGTAATTGTCTCTCTTCGGCTCCCGCAAATGTCGTACGTCTATTCGGTTCATGTTCCCGATCAAAGGTTTCCAACTGTTCAAATAAGCTCCTGGAAGAACGTATATAACTCTGCAGCTTAGGAACTGTTCCAAGGGATATAAAGGGATCTAAAAGTAAGTTCTCTATTACTATCTTATATACGATGCTATGACGATGCAGTAATTACATATATCAAGATGCTCAATTCCTGCCTAACTGAATAGCTGTACTGGGTATATAGATCGATGTAAAAGGTCCATTGTGTGGCTGCCAGCTCTCGTTGACCCGTCTCATATGGACCTGCCATATTTTGTTTTGGGACCCAATATACTAAATTCATTCCTGGATCAGCTTTTGTGGGACCATAGACAATATCTGGATCTCTTTCTTCTTTCTGTGGGAACGTTCTTTGTGGGACCGGTTCTATTCTCGCAGTGGGACCAGCTCACTTTCACTCACATGGCCCAGCTATTCTCTCTCTAATGTCCCATCCTCTGATCTGTCTCATGTCCCAGCTCTGTGATGTTCTGGGACCGGTTCTGTTCAATAAAATAAGGCTCTGGGAAATGACAATAATGTCCCAGCTCTGTGATCGTTCTGGGACCGGTTCTGTTCTCGCTTGACAAGCTGCTTTCGCTTGCCTGTAACCCTGCCTGCATACAGATATTGCTGAATGTATGATGTGATTGTATACGTAAATATAAGGTTAAGAGGTCGAGGGGGGTATGCCTAACGAGTAGATATCAATCTAGACTGTAACGTTCCCGTCTGACCGTAATGGGGTCTTCGCTGAACTGGGAATTACGTATTCGACCCGTAATCCGGGACTGTTCGTATGTGGTATCTGCAGCTAACGCAACTGGTATTCCATTTAGAACTAGGAATTGATTCTATCTTCCTTCAATCCGAGGAGATATAACGATGCAGTAATGACGTATGATAAATAGGCTAAGAAGCTCCTACCTAGGTAACTATCTGACTGTAATGGGGATTGATTCCCTTCTCCCCTGTTCCTCCCGGGCCCTTTTCCCACTAATTGAAGTGATATAGCGTCCTCCTCATTATAGTCCTAGCAGCACCTCTTCTTCCAGGAAGAGGCTGTCACCCTTCTTCCAGGAAGTTCCGGTACGGAAAACTCTTTCCAATTTCTTCATGCATCTGGAACACCACTGAATCATATATAATAGATTTAAGTCATTTCCCTAAGAAACTCAGTCATTTCACTGCTGAAAAATGATCCACTTCGATCAGATATTTCCGTCATTTCGCTATGGTCATTTGAGGGCTGAAATGACATATATAATGAGTGTTTCCTCCAGCTGGAAAGAGGGTATACGGCTCGAATCTGATTGATCGATTCATGGTAGGCATGGGCATTTCGTAAGTGTGAAAGATGCCTCCCTGGCCCCCTACTATATAGCCTGGGCGTGTGAATTCGGTGCCCTGCGGGGACCCTGGACATAGCGTCAAAGTAGCACTTCCATTTGCCACCTGCCTGGAGAGATTGAAAGGGGAGCGAAGCGTGCTGTTATCTCTATCTTGAAACAAAGGGGAGCGAGGGTGACTCGAATAGCTCATTTCGGTGAGCCAGGCTCGACAAGATCATTTCGGGATGGAAAGCCCCGTCATTCTCTCTTGAAAGCCTACCCCTAGCTCGTAATTCTATCTACCTGAAAGGGAAGCGAGACTCGAAGAGCATTGTATGGGTGAGAAACCATAATGACATATGCCCATATCTGCCCTCAATCTCTCTCATTCTCTTCTTGGGAACGATGCATCGAAGAATCACTTCCTTCGACATCGAAACAAGGTCGGTTCATCGAACCGCAACATACGTGGGTGCAGAAGAAAAGATGGATGGCACCTATCCTAATTGTTGGCCCAGCTGGAGCACCCGGCGGGCACCTAAATGGCATTCCAAAGCCATGCTTCATGGGTGGGAGAGCAAAGACATAGTCCCGCGAACGCGATATGGGCCATCGCGTCAACTCCGACGTAGAGTGCGTGCAGGAGAAACTGGTTGGGTGGGTTAGACGCACCTGGTGGGGTGCGGGAACCACCTTCGGCCCAATATGGGAAGTCGGCCCGTATCCCACTCACATCTGCACTCCAGCATAGCAGCCATAACTTGGTGTCGGGAAACATAGGATGGGAAAAGGTCCCGGAGGGGCTTGCGCTTCCTAGTGCAAGGAATAACAGTGAAATCCTATATCTGGAAACAGCTTTCAATCTCTCCCCGGGAAAAAAAAAATCATCACGCCTAAGGCGCCCATGCAAGACACGAAGCGGGAGATTCGAACCTGAACCTTGATATACGAAATTGGACTTCCAGATGACGGCTCGAGATGGGTCATAGCCCGGTGAAATCTCTAGTTTGGTTTGGTAGTTTCGTGGCTTGGCAGGTCGGGTATTTTCTTTTATTGGCTTGTCTTTTCATTTATTTAAGTGGTTCTTGTTATTATTTCAATTTCCGTTCTTGATTTATCGAGGTCAGGAGTTCGGTTAATTGGCTTTCATTTTCTTCTATTTTCTTGGATTTCATTTCATTTTATTGGATTTTGCGTAATTTATTGATTTTCAGGTCATTTCAAGGTTCGCTTGGTTGGATTTCAGGGATTCCAGGAACAGCTCCGTCTGGCCCGGTCCGGTCATCGGATGACCTCCCCGGCTTCGGGACAGGCGAGACCCACTTGTTTATATTATTTCTCGTTCATTTAGGCCTTGCCCCTCCGTCCTCGGCTTATTACAGATCGATCGGCTCGATTTGGCACTCATCTCACTTTATTCCCCCTGATTGGTTCTCCCCGATCGTATTGCTTGCTGAGGGAATGACCTGCTTTATCTGGTCATGACTGACTGACTTGTAAAACACAAGAATTTGATCAAAGGTGGTGGGTGGCGGAGGAACAATGGGTAGGTCTGGGTTCCTGCCTTTGTGTGTTTTACTATAAGACGATGTAGGAATTTCGCTACTGCAAAGAGAGTCATCAGGGAGAGAATATGACCAATGAATGGAACGAATTGGAAGAAGAATTACACCCCCAATTGACAAGTCTCACCGTAACATATAGAATATGTCGAATTGAGTTATGTCATAATTCCATATATTATATATGTCATTTCTGAACCAGAGAGATGCTCCTGAGATAAGGAGAGATATTCATGACTGGAAGAAAGAAATGAGAAACCATAATGACATATGCCCATATATGCTCAGTGATCGAATATTCCCAATTTCTTTGTGCATAATGACATATATAATATATGCTCGGAATATCCCTCATTCAGAAACCGATAACGTAATGACATATATAATGATCTTGATTTCGGTAACTAGAGGCAGCCTTGAGCAATATATAAACCCCCAAAAAGAAAGAAAAGCATAATGACATATATAATATATCTCATTCATGACTGGAATAAATGAATTTGAGGGGAAGAAATAGAAACTTACGCTCTGCTATTCTCTTTGAGGGGAAGAAATATGAGGGATAACCAACCCTCCCTATTACGGAGTGTTCAACTGGAAAGTCTTTTGGGGTCAACCCAGCCCCCCCTCCCGATAAGTCACTTCAAGCCTTTCCCCTCCCGTTTCAGAACCTTCCCATCCATTACGGTTCATAGGGTATTACGAAGGCGGATATCTCCGTGGCCTGCGGAGTCATGCTGGTGGATGAAGTGGTACGCCCTACCATCCGGCCTGCCTTATGGCTTGCTTGCGCGAACTAATGCCGGTAGCCTTTATTCTACAATGGGTGGGTGAGTTAGCTTGTTACGGCACTAACTTGGACAGGTGGATAGATCCAGCCAGGAAAGTCCTGAAAAAGCCAGGTGTGGGCACCCATTTTACCAAGGTGGTCTCGCCTTTCGCCGGCCTTACCTTATGAAGTAATCTCTATTTCTTTCTTTTCGGTAACTAGAGATAGATAGAATCAAGAATGAGAATGACAATCCCTCACCATATGAATAGTGAGTGACCCCTATAAAGTAGTAGGGCCCAGCTGGTAATTCATTCAAGGTGCGAAGCCGCCAGAGGAGAAAAAGGAGGGGCCGGGGGGCAAGGTCCCGGAGGGGCTTGCGCTTCCTAGTGCAAGGAAAATAGATAGATCGGTGGTAACTAGAGATATAATAAAGAGTGTCTAAAGACCCTCACCATATGAATAGTGAGTGACCCCTCTCCTCTCCTTATCAGTCGAGCCCCCTCTCCTCTCCTTATCAGTCGAGCCCCCTAAAGGGTCCTTATTAGTCGAGCGTGCTTACGCACCCTAAAGGGTCCTTGACAGTCGAGCCCCTACCGGTCCTCACCATATGAATAGTGAGTGTGCTAACGCACCCTCTCCCCTCCTCTCAAATAAGTAACCAAAGGCAGTCGAGTGTGCTTACGCACCCTCACCATATGAATAGTGAGTGTGCTAACGCACCCTCTCCCCTCCTCTCAAATAAGTAACCAAAGGCAGTCGAGTGTGCTTACGCACCCTCACCATCGGAATAGTGAGTGGCTCCGCCCCTATAAAGTAGTAGGGGCGATGGCGGCCCCCCTCTCAAATAAGTAACTAAGGTGCGAAGCCGCTTGTCCCTCCGGGGGCAAGGGCAGTCGAGTGTGCTAACGCACCCTGGTGTACACTTCTAAACATAAGTCATAGTATAATGCGCATCATGATGTTTGGTAGATAATGCATGCATCTCCATCATGCATGTTTGCTTCATCATGCATCGTTTTGCCATCTCTAATGCAACATATATAAGGCATCCACAGACAGATCTCAATCCAACTGGGAGAAATAGATGCATCCACATTCTCCATCATGCGGTCGCATTTCCTATCCATTCAGCATTCTCCGAACGCACCGCAATAGAGCGATGACAAAATATGGGGTATCGGTCCGGATCCGATAGCGAGTATAGACGTGTCTAAGGGCGAGTATAACCCAATAGGTCAGAGTGTCAGATTGTGAATTCGAAAACACGGGTTCGAATCCCGTTATTCGCCGCACCCCATTGTCGACCAGGCCCTCCCCCCCCTATGAAATAAGTAAAGCGATGGCCCTGGCTTTCAATACGTTACGCTTCATATTTCTTCCCCTAAAAGCTAAGCCAAGGAGATAAGTCAAATAGTTATGCCTAGCTTTCAATATACCTATGTGTAGCCTAGCTTTCAATACGTTACGCCTAACTTGAAATATGCTACGCCTCACCTTCACACGCTCCCTCACCTGGTACTTCTCTCCCCGGCTTTTCATGGCTCTTCCTTGACGAAGTATTACTTCTTTTATAACGTATTTACTCATATCATTTTGGTAACTATAGATAGAATAAAGCCAAGGTGCGAAGCCGCTTGTCCCTCCGGGGGGCAAGGAAAATAGTAAGTTACACAGCACCATGGAAACTTTGATTGAGGGGCTAAAAATAGCAGTAGTGTTATGGAGTTATGTCTTTTGGGGTATCGGGTTATGGGTCACTATTTTGGTTTCTTCGCAACTCCGTGACTCGATTGATCATAGGGGCGAGTCACTAACCGTACCTCACCCACGACGGGTGAGTACTCCGTTTAGGGTTTACTTATTGGGTGGGGGGGCTTTGGTCGAGCACTTCGTTCCTCTCCTTGACAGTCGAGTGTGCTAACGCACCCTCACCATATGAATAGTGAGTGACCCCTCACCATATGAATAGTGAGTGGCTCCGCCCCTCTCCTCTCCTTATCAGTCGAGCCCCCTCTCCTCTCCTTATCAGTCGAGCCCCCTAAAGGGTCCTTATTAGTCGAGCGTGCTTACGCACCCTAAAGGGTCCTTGACAGTCGAGCCCCTACCGGTCCTCACCATATGAATAGTGAGTGTGCTAACGCACCCTCTCCCCTCCTCTCAAATAAGTAACCAAAGGCAGTCGAGTGTGCTTACGCACCCTCACCATATGAATAGTGAGTGTGCTAACGCACCCTCTCCCCTCCTCTCAAATAAGTAACCAAAGGCAGTCGAGTGTGCTTACGCACCCTCACCATCGGAATAGTGAGTGGCTCCGCCCCTAAAGAATATAGGGCCCTGTTCTTCGGGTTATAGTATTTAGAAAGAACACCCTTTACACCCTTGAAGGAAAGAAAAGCTTTTGCCTTTGGCCTTAACAAACAGTCAATAACAGCCTTTGCCAGTTATTAGGGTTATACAGTGAGTTATTAGGGTTATGGAGAAATGACGGACATACAGACATCCCGCTGGTTATTAGGGTTCTAGAGGCCAGTCATTAGGTGAACTGCTCTTCCTGCTCATCGCTATAGCTCTGAACGGTGTACCAGACAATGAATCACTAGGTAGGCAGTTGCGCATATAACTGAATATTACTTATGAAGGAAGGGTAAGATTATTGCTAAGGGTAAGGGGCCTTGAAGTCAGGACCTGCTATTACCTGAGCTAGCTCTGCTATTCATGCATGCTCGTAAGTAATATGCCTGGCTGGTAGGTAGGGTGAAAATGTGGGGAACTTAATCAATATTCAGGGTCAAAGAAGATTATGATCGAAGAGGCAAGGCCTCTATAATCTATTCAGGGTCGCATCAAATCACGAAAAGCGTATTCAACATTGACTATATTCAGGGAAATCGCAATTGAGACAAGCTTTCTACATACGTTAACATGAACGGCCTTACCTTCATATTCAGAGGCCGGCCCAGCAACCAGAAACCCACTATTTCAATACACCCACCACAATTTCAAAGTACCTTTTCCAATAACGCCATTTCGGGGTTTGCTTTAACCGAGGCTATTGCTGCATTGTCTGCCTCAATGATGGCGTTTCTGATCTTCTTCTTATTCAACAATATGCTATTGATTCCAAGAGGACTATAATGAGGAGGATGATAAGGTCGGTCGGGAAGCAGGGTTGCTTAATTCTTACCGGCTCTTTCGGGGTAAAGGTAGTCCTTGTATTATTCCCCTAAATCTAGCTAGCTCAGGTGGTAGCAGGTCCTGAAATAGCTACTATGTATTCCCTCAATACTATGTATTCCCCTCAAGTAGCTATAAGGTAAGGTTCTAATATGAAATAACTCTACCTTGTCCTTATGTCAGGCTGTAACGCTTTGTTAGGGTGCCATAGATAAAGAGTGATATCGCGCCTTATATATGCAATTATGCTAGCCAGCGAGGAAGGTGGGTGATAGAAATGAAATCTATCTAATAGCGGATAGAAAAACTATGGATTGAGTCACCCCTATTTTCAGGTGTTTTATGGGCGGCACGGTGGAGGTTAATAGACTAAGGAGGGGAGGTCTTTGTGGGACGTCTCCTCACGCTCCCTCCTTGGGCAAGTCAGAAGGCAATAAGGCTAGGGTGATTTCGCTGCTCTATGGATGGAGTATTAATTCATTTCTTTTCATTCAAAGTCGAGATACATAAATTCATATATATAGATATCGCGGAAAGCACGGCTAAATGATTCAAGGAATGGGTGGCAAGAATGTGAAGCTATGACGTTTTGCGATACAATGGTTAGACGTGTGGATTGACGTGAGGCTTGATGGAAATCAATCGCAGAGGCTGGTTGAACACGAGGCTGGTCCATGTGGCTATCGTTTTGCGAGACAAGACCCATTATCTTGTTGGGGCTAGACGTGTGTGGCTAGAGAGAGTGTGCCTAGCACGTGAGGATAGGGGCGAAACGACTATGTGCAGTGAACGATGACTATATGAACGCGACAGGGGCTATGTGCAGTGAACGACGACTATGTGAACGCGACGGAGGCTATGTGAGCGATACAATCACAAGAATCTCAACCATTGAACCACCAGAAGAGATTGAGCCAAGTTGTTACTATATGATCTATTGAGTTTCTCCAAGTCGGCACGGATAGAGAAATGAATGCTGCTGCTAGACAGAAGGAGGGAGCGGCCAGGGGGAGGTGAGACTTAGCACCCATTCCCCAAACTCACCCACTCATTGCAGCCAAGTTGCCACGATAACGAGATATTGATCGAGTTCAAGTTGCTATCAGACGAGAGATATTGAGATAAGTTGTTTACATACGAGCATATTGCTTAGTTCCCAAGTTTTCACCATACGCGAGAGGAGAGATGATGTTTCCCATGTTCCCCACCAGAAAAGAGATTGTGATTGAGGTTACCAAGTTGCCACCAGAAGAGGAGAGAGCCCAGTTGCCAACAGACGACAGAGAGAGAAGGCCGCCAGACGAGAAAAGAGATGTCCCCCCTCACCACAGACCCGAGAAAAGGAAGTGATAAGGAAGGCTCACATCACCACTAGCCGAGAGGATATGGCCCCTAACACACGATGAAAAGGCAAAAGTATTCTGGTGAGAGGCTAAAGGCTAAAGGTGTGGCCCCGGTGGACTTGACTTCTGACTAATGGCTTTCGGTGAAGGCTTTTGGTGAAGGCTTTCTGTTCCTGGTGAATGGGGGGGGGGTTCTGGCAAAAGGTGAAAGGTGAGGCTAAAGGTGAAAGACTAAAGGCTACTGTTGGACTTATTTAGGCTTCTGGCTGGCTCCTGGTTATCCCCCCCTCTTGGAATACTGTCTCTGGTATAGTGACTCATCCAGCTCCACCTCCTCATCCCTCTTGGAAGAATCCTAACGGTTGGAAGAATCCTAATCATCCAGCTCCACCATCTCCTCATCGATCGATTGGCTCTTGTTTGGGGGGGAAGCAGCAGACTCATCAAGAAATCCAAATCAAATTCTTATCAATGGCTATGACTGGCTATGTATGACTTTCTGGCTCTGACTGGACTAGGACCGGCTGGCAATGATCGACCTTAGCAATGACAAGAGAGTAGCACTGACTGAGTAGAGCTTCCACATGTGACTAGAGCTTCACGCACTGAGTATAGGTTTGATGAGTAGGGCTTTATTCTAGATTGACTGACCGGAGTTCTTTCTCTAACTTACTGGCTATTATACTGTTGCCTATGGGGCTATGTGGCTGATCCTGGAACTGAGGCTACTTTTGCTGAGCCTGGCTCATATGGTTCTAATGAAGCTGGAGATGACACTTATTCAACTGGTGTTGATGGGGATGCCAATGAAACTGGTGCTTCTGGGGATGCAGGGAATAATGCTTCTAGAAATGATCCTGGAACTGATCCTGGGAATGAAAAAGGATGAAACTGGTGCTTCTGGGAATGATGACCCCTTTATTGACGCTGGTGAAACTGAGGAAGCTGGGACTGGTGAAACTGATGCCCCTTCAGCTGCTGATTATGCTGCTACCTATGCTACTGATGGCCCTATGCTACTGATGGCTTAGATGCTGGTCCTAGCTTTTATGCTTTTGCTCCTGTCTTTGCTACTCGTGCTATTGGATATGCTGCTGGTACTGGTACGAGTACTGAATCTACTACTGGGTTAACAGGTACTAGGTCAAGCTAAGCATCTATATATGGATATGGTCAAGATGGTGGTGGATAAGCTGCAAGTGCTGATGGATCACGAAGGTATGGCTGGCTCTCGTAGCCACCGCTTAACCATTTCAATTCAAGGGGCTTCAACTGGATCTAGAGATGGAAACCGTAAGGGATCGAGCGAGAGGTGGGAACAACCGTAAGGTCTCGTAAGTGAAGGGTAACCGTTGCATCATTGCTGTGTGAACTGTACCTCGTATCGCACCTAAAGCAATCAAATACTAGTGCAAGCAACCTTACCGGCATACAGAGATTGATTGAACCAACCATCCAACCTAGCTAAACTTACAAGCCATACTGCAAGCTACTTACCCCCATACTCACACCCATCAATCCACGCATACCAGACATACAAGCTAGCTATCCTTATTACTAGAACTACTACCATCCTTATTACTAGACCTACTCACAAGAGCTATTCTCCCTAGCTAACTCAACCAACCCAATCAAACAGACATACACTTAGTTACTGGTACAAGGAGAGCTCAGGAAAGCTATAGGTACTAGTACTGGTACCTTTGAGACTGGTACAGCTACTGCTAGTTAAGGTCAGATGCTAGGAAATCTTATTCTGGTAAGGTGAGCAAAGATCTGGTAAGGTGAGCAAAGAAAGGTAGCTACTGGTTGTCCTGCAGAGCCCGGCCCCCAGGAAACACTCCTTTTCACCTAATGATGCCTTCTTTATGCCCTAATAACCGATAAACCTCCTTACCTAATGCCCCTAATTGAAGGTAAGCTTGCCAAGAAAAGAGCTAGCTCTCTTGACTTTTATGGGTTGAAAGGCTTCTGTCGGGCTTGGTGGGGCTGGAGACTCTTTCCCCTATAAGCTCCGGTCAGTGCTACAACTCTTATCAGTGCAGAGGAATGGAACCTATTGTCCATGCGGGTAGCTCTTTTCTATGCAGGAAGCTCTAGACGACGGTGCATGAATGATGCTGACTCCCGGTCAAGCTAGAACTCTGGTCAGTGCACGAATGAAGCTCTAGAACGTGCCCATTACTCATCCAGGAGTCAATGACAGGAATCGATGCTGATACTCAATCAGTTGATGCCAAGAGTACATCATTCAGGAGGTACCGATTAACGGTTGCCCATAGATTGATTTCCGGCTGCCGATACCCGGGAGACCGTGCCCCCCTCATTCCGGTCAGTGCCAGTTGTTGACGAGTTGAAGGCCCAGTGCATGTAGAACAAAGACAAGTTGATCGCTTTAAAGACTTTAAGTTCTTATTGGGTAGGGGGCAGACTAGTTAAGCCAGAGTTGGCCGAGGTGGCTGGGATTGAGAGTAGTGATAGATTGGATAGCCCACATCTTCCGATAAAGGCGTTCCCACGGGCAACAGGCAACATCTTCCGAGAGAGGCGATACCTCATCTCGGGATAGTTATTGGCCTGATAAGCCGTGAACCACACCTCGGGCTAGTTGAGGAAGAATATAATATAGACAAGCAAGTTGGTCCTGTGTGACCTAACAAACAAATGGAAAGGATTACTTTAGGCCGGAAGCCGCAAGCTGGAAGCGGCATAGAGATTCTGTTATCGAACAACAGGGAAAGAGAAATAGTAAAGTGAACACACAGCAGCCAATTGCAATCTATAAACCCCCAAGGGACTTTAGGCCGGAAGCTGCACGCTCAAAGCGGCATAGAAAGGCAAAGATAAGAAAAAGGATTGTGACTGAACAAGGGGAAGGAGCTTTTGGTCATGGTGTGACCACACAATAGTAAGCTTTAGGCCTGCACGAACGAAGTGATGCAGCCAAGCAAATGGGTGCGGACAATGAAATGGGGCCCACCAACAGCAGGTACCAGATAGGAGTAGGAGTTCTTTAACCAGAGGATCTTGTTTCGCACCTCGTGGATCGTACCTAGTGGCATGCAGAATGAATAGTAACGGGACACATCGACCCACCATGGCATGGATGGCACGGAGCGAGCACCGGAACTGGTCCAACAGAAAACGGCTTGCTTTTAGTTAGTGTAGGCAGAGTAGAGGGCCGATCGTGACTTGCAGAGTGACTTGCAGGCTGGTCCAAGAAACAATGGATGGTCGGTCGAATCACCCCGGGCTGGGACAAGAAACAACGGCTGGTCGAATCACCTCGGACAACCTGAGGAGCGAGTGTTCTTGCAGGGAAAGCAAGCTCTATCTTACCAGGTTGAGTGCTTTGGAGGGGCAGTCCTCAATTCTTCCACGTATGATAAGGAACTATATCCCCCTGTACAGGCAATGAATAAGTGGGTGGAAGCGAGGATAGGATAAGCCTAGATAAGCTTGCATAAGCTTCGATTACTTGGCATTGATTACTTTCTCAATGAAAGCCATTACTTGCTTAAAGGGAATTCGGAGATCTCATTTCCTAGCTAGTCATTCAAGCAGCTAGTGAACCAACCAAGCAGCTGGTGAACCAACCAAGCAGCTAGTGAACCAAGCAGATAGATCTACATTACGAGCCGACCGAGCCAATAAGTCAGTGGCTGCTGGTCATGAATTATATATGTAATTACGCTCTCTCGAATCCAATCACCGTACTTCTCTGTTTGTTCCCCTCAAATGATGGCACTTGGTAAGGTCCCGGAGGGGCTTGCGCTTCTGAGGGCAAGGTAAGTAGGTGCTAATCTGAATGCATATATTATATATGTCATTATGCTTTTCAATTAGTAATTACGCTTTAGCAGACAATTAGAATTCATGACCAGCGATAGCCTTTCACTTCATTATTGATTTTCTTTATTCTCTCTCTAGTTACCGAAAGAATATGAGTCAATACGTTACACTTTGCCTTTTGGTCGGTCGATCGGTCGGGAAGCATTATTATTACTTACGAGCATGCGGCTATTTCATTTAGGTCATTATATTCGCCAACATGACATGTCATTCGTGTTCTATCGAGATGAATAGGTTCTATTCTGATCTTATATCTTATATTATTACGTTTTCTTTCCACGATTAGGTAGGTAGGAGATCCGTCAAATTCATTCATTTCATTCTGAAATTCGAAGTGCATTGATGCGGCATGAATAGGTTTCATATTGAGATTCATAGGTAAGTTATTCGCTAATGAATTCGTTCAATTTCAATACGTTTTCAGAGGCAATTGAAATGCGGTAAGGTTTGAAAGCAAAGATACTGAGCGGGAGGGCCAGTCTTATCAGATATAGATAGAAATAGCCTCTTGATGAAGCATTCAGGGACCTCACTTCCTTAGGGAGCCTGGGACCAATTCCACTAATACTGAGATAACAGGTATTCTCACTAAGTTAGGGGGGGCCGGGAATAAATAAGTTAGGGGCGGGGAATAAATAAGTTAGATTATCGATCAACACGGGCCGGGAATAAATAAGTTAGGGGCGGGGAATAAATAAGTTAGATTATCGATCAACAGCTTATCATTCAACGTTGATGAACAACTCACTGGGTTGTCATGCTATTGAAAGACCTGGCTTTTCATATTACAGGTAGATAATATGACATGATGATGAAATGATGCGGTCACCTTCCATTTGACGGTGCTGAATGGATTCGGTTGATGGTGAGAGAAAGAATGCCTTCATTAGGTTGGTAGCGGGCCCCATTTATACTGATGACAGCGAGATAATTGGAACTAATAGTGTTGGATGCTTGAATGCCAAGGGGGTCAGGGACGAAAGCAGCCACGGGTCAATTTCATTCCCCCCCTCGCTGTCCCCGCCTCTGGCCCTCCTCATTGATCAGGGTCCTGTAGTTCGTTGGGTTTATTACGTATTACAGTGAGAGAATTGGATGATTTCATGAGAAATGGGGGTTCGGGCCCGACAACAATATGCTTGAGATTCGGAACTGAAAGCGGTGGTAGAAACTTGGTATGAGTCAGTTGGTTGGGGGCTTTCATGAGAAATGGGGGTTCGGGGTGCTCCCCGACACAATATGGGTTAGTTTTGGAACTGAGAGCGGTGGAATGGTATAGACTTTGCATTTGATGATGGTGAAAGAATTGGCACGATACGGCGTCGATAGACTCGGTTTTCATGCTATGGTGGTCATAGACTTACTTGGTAGGTAGCGAGCCCCCATTAATCGGGTAGGTCGTGCGTGGGCCAACACCCCATTCATCCATTTCTCAGGTAGGTATAGCAAGTAAGATAGCTTAGAGGTGATTCAGTAAGGCACATGACCCTATTGGGGCACAACAACACTTATTGTCCAGCTCAGCTATGATGCATTCACTTCAAACATATTTAGAAACTGTTCATTTCGGACTAGATTCTGGGTTCGGCGATAAGGCAATTGTTCAGAAAGAGAAATGCCACTTAGAGGCTTAGACGGGACAGAGAGCAGAGGGATAGTCAGGTAGGGTGGGGGAGGCTTTATGATCGATCTTAAAGCACGCGATCCATCCGGCGAGAATAAGGGATTGAGCAATTGAGAAAGCCAGCCAGAATGCAATTTATGGATTGATGAGCCATTGAGTGATCGAGGGAGTTATTGATTGATTGAGGGAAGCATTTATGATTATAAAAGGTCTAAGGTCAGGGAGAAAAACTCATCTAATCTGGTGCTTCTACTTCTAATCGAAGGGGTTCATAGCAAACATGGCATCCATACAAATACTGTACTAATATTCCATCCAGGTCTAAAGACTAGGTAGGTTGGGCATCATCCCTCCACTCACTCCACGCTCCTAGGTTGAAGGGTAAAGGTAAGTCTGAGGTAGTCTGATCCCGCCGTCCTGCTGATGCTGCTTATAAGAGGTTCATAGTTGTACCTTCCTCTGAAGCGCTTAATTAATAAAGTGATACAGGTGCTATTTCTTCAGGTGGGTAAATAGTTAATAGCACTCCGTGCGTGCCTCGTCTTCCTAGCTTCAGCAATAGGGTGGTACCCGTAAGATCCTAGTGATACTAATAAGAATTCATAGGGCAAGGACGTAGGGCTCGCCTGACATAAGGAGGGCGAGGACGTTTTTCTATATTCGCCAAGATCCCATCGGCTGGCCGGGCATACTACGACGGGCAGAAGCCTTCGGATCGAGAAGGAAAAGAGAATTGAATGGATTGAGGGCAGGACAGGCAGGCTGGACCGCAGGGGATAGAAATTGACCTATTGATCGATCGGGGCGAGGCGGGGCAGGCTAGATAGGAGCTTTGCTTGGATCACCTAACACTTTCGCATTTCACGTTTTAAGCTATTGAAATCTATCTTTTTAGCCCAACCTGGCAGGAGGAGGAGGGAATCATCGCGGGGAATAAAAGAAAGTGATTATTACTCCATTTTGCCATTTCATAAATGATATGAGCGCGGCATTGATTCAATTGCCTCTTTAGACCCATAATACACAAAACAATGCTTAAGCCCCAGACAGACGGTCACACTTCAGTCTACGCTCGAACCCCGGCTATAGGAAAATGCCAGGGGTTGTTCGCTCGTCTTCGTTTCCCTTATAGTGAGTGCTCTTATATAGGAGGATCACCTTACCCTTCCGCTTTATGGTCGCTTAATGGGTGGGTCCCTTTTAGTTCGATGGTCGCTTCACTTTACCTACTTCCTACTGCTACTGCCCGCGCCCCGCTTCACCCACCTGCATGAGGTACGTTAGTGACTCGACTGATAAGGAGAGGTACGAGCACCGGTTACGACGAAAGAGGAGCGAAGGCTTGGAATTCCATGGCCAGTAATCTATTGCCCCAGTTTGTTGTTAGCGTTATATCTACCTTGAGCCTATTCCCTCCTTGAATCTTCAGCCTGGGATCGCATGAAAGAAGTGTTACCCTGGCGATCACCCCACTTCAACTTGATTAAAGCATCTACCCATGAGCTTTGATCGCTATTGCTTGCCCCATGAGGAAGGTAGTAGCGCTATCGCTTCATCCATCCGCAACCCACCCCCTTGATCGCTATCGCTTGCCCATGATAGAACTACTTGCCCATTATAAAAATACCTTGACCCTTCAGAATAACCTGGTGACATTAAGCCATGGCAGTTATACCAATTATACTAGACCAATGCTCCAACCTTGAGCTTGCCTGGTTGGATACCCCATGAGTCCAGAGCCCTATCGAGAGAAAGAGAAACACACAACAGAGCCAGAGCCCTTTGGAGCAAACAACATCCAGTTAGGTCAGGTCAGTCAGGTCGATAGCCAGTTAGACACGATTCAACTTCTGGACGAAGAAAAGAAGAAGGCTGGCTCTTTTTACCTTATCCATAATCGAAATCCCTCACCATATTCATTCGTCCCTCTCCTTATAGTCGAGCGTTCGTTCCTCACCCTCGACCTCGTAACCTCAGTCGAGTCCCTCCGGGCCTCACCATATGAATAGTGAGCCGATGGCGGCCTTTTAGTCGAGAGTTCGCTTTCATTTGACTTATTTTGTGCCCCTCTCAAATAAGTAACTAGCTTATGGTCGAGCCTGCTTGCGCATCATGACTGGATTCGAGAGCGTAATGACATCTATAATATATGCATTGTCTGCTAAACCGTAATGACATATATAATGAATGAATGCATAATGACATATGCCCATAGCAACATCTGCTATCCACACGTGCCATTTAGGAATAGCCAAAAGCGCCGGCACGAAGATCTGAGATGTCTTCCCGGGCGGGCATCATTGTCAGACGGGAAACACACCCGATCCCATACCGACCTCGATATGTGAAATCGTCTTACGCCATATGTACTGATCTTTCTCGGGAGACATGGTCAAAGCCCGCTCTGAGATCTGAAACTCAAAGGATGCGTAAGCAGGCTCGACTGATAAGGAGAGGTCCGGCAGGGTGAGTAAACGTGGGAGGTCCGTCAGGGGCTCGACTGATAAGGAGAGGAGACGAGCAACTCTCTGGGGGGGGAAGGGGCCCCAAAAGAGAGGACCGACAGGGTGCGTAAGCACACTCGACTGTCAAGGAGAGGGGCTCGACTGATAAGGAGAGGAGAGGACCTTTAGGTGCTCGACCCTAAGGATGCGTAAGCAGGCTCGACTGATAAGGACCCTTTAGGGGGCTCGACTGATAAGGAGAGGAGAGGACCTTTAGGTGCTCGACTGTTAAGGATGCGCAAGCATGCTCGACTGTTAAGGACCCTTTAGGGGGCTCGACTGATAAGGAGAGGAGAGGACCTTTAGGTGCTCGACCCTAAGGATGCGTAAGCAGGCTCGACTGATAAGGACCCTTTAGGGGGCTCGACTGATAAGGAGAGGAGAGGACCTTTAGGTGCTCGACTGTTAAGGATGCGCAAGCATGCTCGACTGTTAAGGACCCTTTAGGGGGCTCGACTGATAAGGAGAGGAGAGGACCTTTAGGTGCTCGACCATAAGGACCTTTAGGTGCTCGACCATAGGACCTTTAGGTGCTCGACCTTAAGGGAGAGGGAGAGGATGCGCAAGCATGCTCGACTGTTAAGGAGAGGATGCCCCCGGCAGGGCTCGACCAACGCCCCCCCACCCAATAAGTAAATTGAACCTTTAGGTGCTCGACTGATAAGGACCCTTTAGGGGGCTCGACTGATAAGGAGAGGAGAGGACCTTTAGGTGCTCGACTGTTAAGGAGAGGGAGAGGAGAGGGAGAGGAGAGGGAGAGGAGAGGAGAGGAGACGAACAACTCTCTTTTGGGGCCCCTCACCAAATAAGCACCCCATACGCCCCAAAAGGGAGGTCCGTCAGGGTGCGTAAGCACGCTCGACTAATAAGGCCGCCATCGGCTCGACTGGTAAGGAGAGGTACGTTAGTGACTCGACCAACGCCTTTTAGTTACTTATTTGAGAGCCCAATAAGTCAAATTGAAATTTCTTGCTTGCTTGACCTTTAAGGAATGGGGCAAGGGTGCGTAAGCACGCTCTCAATTAAGGAGAGGGCCCTATATTATTTAGGGGTCACTCACTCATTCCGATGGGTGAGGGTTTGAACGCTCGCTTGACGTTAGGAAAGCGAGGACCGGAGGGGCTCGACCATAAGGGAGAGGATGCGGGCACACTCGACTGTCAAGGAGAGGATGCGTAAGCATGGCTCGACCAACCTTTAGTTACTTATTTGAGAGGGGCCACCCAATAAGCATCAAGGAAGCAGGCGACTATAGTAAATCTAAGGAGAGGAAGGATGGCTCATCCGAAGACTATTTACCCACCCACCCCAATCCCCAGTGAGGAAAGACGCATATTTTTGCCAAATCTTTCCATTATTAAGTATTGATATAGTTTCGAAAGCATTCAACCTTGCCCGATGCGGACAAGCGACTACGTTTCAATTTGACTTATTGGGTGGGGGGGCCCTTGGTCGAGCGACTACGTTTCAATTTGACTTATTGGGCTCTCAAATAAGTAACTAAAAGGCGTTGGTCGAGAGTTCGCTTGCTCACCCTTTTTTTATCTATATTTTAGCCAAATCTTTCTCTTATTAAGTAAAAGTATTGATACGGTTTCGAAAACATTCAACCCTTTCGTCTTTTATTAAGTACGGACATTTCAGTTAAGTACGAAAGAAAGTAAGTTCAGAAGGAACGAATAAGGGAATGAGACGACTATTTATTGGACTATTCCATAAACAGATTCTACCAAATTTATCTACACTAATCAGTTTTTATCCATTTCTCTCTTATATTGTAGTAACGCCCTTAATCATGGGTTTTGAAAAAGACTTTTCATGTCATTCCCATTTAGGTCCGATTCGGATTCCTCTGCTGTTTCCTCTTCTTCCCGAACCTTTCTCTCGGAGTGATAAAGAAGATGGTACACCCGAATCGTATTCTTCGAGTGCTTATTGCTTGCCAGAAATCCTACTTCTGCAATTGGTAGGTCACCGGGTTATTAGAATAAGTGGTGTTTTCCGTAGTTTTCCCATGTTACAACTTCCGTACCAATTTGATCGATCCGAAATGAATTGGTTAAACATTCCACCAGGGAGCCCGATCTTGACTCTTATGTGTGGTATTCATTCTCGTTCGGCTCTTGGAATCACATCCAGCAGTGGTTGGAACAGCTCGCAAAATCCAACCACTTTACCTACTTTATCACCCCCAATCGTTCTCCGTACCTCTATCGAAACGGAATGGTTTCATGTTCCTTCATCGATTGGTTATTCCTCTCCGTTCGCATCTCTTTTTCCAATTTCGGTCTCAATTGGTTCACAAGATTCAATGGCCGAGCAAAAAGAACCCAATCGTTTCCAATAATAAGCCTGCCTACGGGGAGCCTTTTGAACCCACTTTTTTGATAAGAACCCAACGGAATCACCCCATACGAACGAAATCTTGCCAGAAAAGAATGTGCTGTGCTTGAGAACCAGTAGCTAAATAAGAATGTGCGGAGGCGGCGGGCGGATCAGACAATCCAACATCATTACAGTCCAAGCTTGTGAGTTTAGGAAGGTGGAGTGCGGCCAGCCATTTGATTGAGGTAGGTGGGGCATGTACATTTCTCTGTGCTTATCTGTGCATGCATGGTTTGTATGGCTGATTCGTGTAGGTAGGTAGAATGAATATAGAAAGGGGTGTTCGGTGAAGCGGTTGGCTTTGGAAGGCAGGGAGGATGGTCAAGAAAGGTTTGGAAAGGACAAATAAGCCCGGTCAAAGGAATCCACGCCACGCTCGCTCTATTATATATCTATACGTCCACGGATTCTCTATTCTACGTAGATAATGGATGGAAAAGAGAGAGATGCTTTGGAAATGCGGGGCGTGGGGTAACAGCCGCCCCCCCCCCCGCGCTGGTGATGCCACGATCATTGATTGAGCACAGAACCAGCCACGATATGCTACAAAAATGTTCCGCAATGCAGCCTATTTGCTTGCTTGGACCTGCCTGGGATGGGATATTCCTGCTCCAGATCATTCATCCCAGATAGAGCAGCCAGCCTTGCCTTCCTTCATGGCAAGCAAGCTCTCCCACCCAACTGAAAATGGAAAGGGCCCTCTCCTCGTTCCCCACCCCGGCTAACCAAAATAGACCTATCTCTATGAATGAGTAAGAAGGAATGTCGGTCGCCCCCACCTTCCTCTATTTGTTCCTACTAACTGACTGATAGAAAAGGAATTGCTCCGATAAGATAAGCAAGGGAGATAGATATGGAAGATCTATATTCAAAAGATTCCAATCTTTGGTCCTTACCTAATAACAATAAGGAGGGCTCGTAACGAGAAGGTAACTCATAACGAGCGTCATCCCGCATCCTTCACACCCTTTACAGACAGACAGACAGTAGGGCAGTAACCGTTCAGCCTTCCTTCATTCCCTTCCCGGTACCGTCCCGTTAACAACTCAGAACGACGGGAAGAAGGGGCGGGCTCGTTTCGACTCCCGCCCGTGAATGAAGTCGGGCGAGAAAGGGCTTCATCAATCAGGCAGGAGATACGGTTAGTCGAGATATCGAGATCGGAACCAGCTAATGAGAGATATTCTATACGGCCAGCTCGCCCCGCTATCCATTCTTTTATTTGCCGGCCACCCTACTTCCGTTCCGCTTGCTTATCGTTCGGTCGGGGTACCCACCACCCCATCCCTCACTTGCCTACTGATAGGGATATATACGGACGGTTAGTGTAGTGGTATATATACAATAGGAGAAAGAGCGATACCTTCCTTCTAGATAGGAAGAACGCCCCCCCCACCCAGCCATTCCATTTGTTGTTAACCAACCAGCCAGCCAAAACAACCAGCTTTCATCTCGCTTCGCTCGACCCTCCTCTTTCTCACGCCTTCGCCTCCACAGAAAGTAGGTCGGTCCGTCCTTAGTTAGCAGTCTTAACGCCCTGAATATGACCGGGCTCTGCTCTGATCTTATGCTTCCGGATGATCAGGTGTTTTTTTTTCTTGAGTATACGCACGCTTTCCAATCCTGTCTACGACCATCCGATTCCGAGGTACCTACCATGGAAAACAAGTGAATGATCTGATTCCCATTCGCATTCATCACATCATAGGTAGGAAGGAAAGGAGCCTTACTCTTGTTTTTGTCCTCTTCACTCACTATTCTTCATGAGCCGCAATAAAGAAGATAAGAAAACGCTAACATCAGTATGGTTTGGTGAGAGACTCAAGTCCCGCTTCGATTACGACAGGATGTATGTGGGTGTCGCTTTAATCCAACCAAATCGATGTGGTTTGCTCTCGTGACGGTGGGTGGGACAGTCCATTTGTTGGTGCAAGTGATTGATTAATAGCTTGATAGATCTTTCTTTGCTTTGTAGAGGATCTATCTATACAAACAAATAATAGCCAGGACGTGGGTCGAATATGCCGAGTTCTCATTCGTTGCCGCCACAAATTGAGAGAAAAGGGTACACGATCCATTTCAATTTCTCACTGGTCGACCTTATTTCACTATTTTATGGTGCGGCATGGGCAAGCAAATGGATCCCTTTTATGATCCGGTTCCCCCTCATGCATGCTCAATTTCCGGGTTTATTTACAGGCAGGATTTAGTTCTATATGGGCTGGTTCACCCCTACCACATAAGTGATCTCTCCCATATCCCGAATCAATCGATAAAGGGTCAATCTGTATGCTTAGGAGGCTGGACAGGATAGGAACTGTCGCAGGTCAGTGCCCCGACCGGCTCCCCAAGTGAAGGTGCTTTAGTTCCAAAGTAGCGCCCCCCCTACATACATGAGAAGCGGTGAGCCAGAGCCTGAAATATAAGCGGGCAGGTACGGGGCGTACGTCAGTAAAGGGATAACCCTAACAAATGCGCTATAGAGTCGGATCACTTTATGATTGCTCCTATTCGCGGGAGGAAGCGCTACAATATTGATTGCTATAGAGCGCTAGCAATCAAGGCTAAGATCGATCGGAAGTGGGTGGGATAAGTGCGCTTATGCTAGGCTCGCTTATCTAGTTATATGGCTCGTATTGCATATGATCGCTTGCTTGACAAAAGGATAGCAGGGATTCACTCATATATTGACCTCCCACTTATATCTTACAGAATGTACCAATTCAGGTAGCCTCTGCTCGATCGGCTCCCTTCCATCCTTGGCTGACCTCTTAATCACATCCCATTTCGGTCTCAACTCCCGGATCTATCAATATTTTGATAGGATCATATCATATGGTCAATCTATGTATCTTGCAAGATCTTATCATATTCTTATCACGCTGTGTCCTTAATAAAATAGACCTAATAATACGAGGACGGACCATTTCGGAATGGACTTCCCATTAGATAGAGAAGATCGCCAAGATCCTGCCTGTGATCCACTGTCCTATTCCAAGCTTTCACTCGTGGGTAATCGTAGGGAATACCTCGTATCAACAGATATGAAGGGAATCTCTCCCATTCTATTTAGAAAAGAGAAAAGAATATTGTTGGCGCTATTTCATTGCTCATTCAATAAGCATGAGAAATATTATGCCTTTAAGAGGATTCGAACCTCCACGCTCTTAAACACGATATTTTGATCAGAAACACTCTTCTTTCGGAATATGTATGTAGGACTGAAGATGTATGTAGGAATTGTTTGCTAACTATCGTCCTCTTGCTCCAGTAGAACTCTTATGTATCTTCATCCAGTAGAGTAGACAAAGTAGGATCAACCAGACGGACGGAGAACCCATTACTCACTTTGCCACCTATTACTTACTTAGCGGCGGAACAACAAACATGACTTTCTTCATTCTTGAAAAACAGCATTAGCTGCAGGGGAAGGAATTGCCCTCAACTCGATTTGGTCTTTACACACGGCATTAGGAGGGATATTTACCAACTGCTTGAGATTGGGATGAAGTGGAAAACAACCATGAAAAGAACCAGACCCTCTTGTTAACCAGTCATTATGTCGGGTCACTCTACCCCTCACTTAGCCCGATTATTTCTATCACTATGTTCTTCGTAAACCCAACCCAACAAGGTCCGGAGGGCTTGCGCTTCTGAGGGCAAGGAGACACCAGCTCGATCCTAGAAGTGACACGGTGCCCCTCAATTACCCCTGGAAATACCAACAAAGGTAGAGCAGCAACTTCCCCTCCTCCTTTTATGCAACTTCCGCTCTAATCCACCCCCAAAATTGATGTCCGATTTGATAGCCTTCATTAGGCATTATGTCTCTTTTCTCCCTGCATGCCGGCGAATCCGGTGCAAAATGGTTCAAATTGAGGGTGTAGCATTTTGAAAGTTGTTGCACAAATGTCCGCAGTCTCCACCCAGTAGAGAAAGTAGTCTCGGACCAGTAGTTGCGTTTCACTAAGCTTGCTTCTCAGTCGCCGAAGGCTCGCTCACCACTTATTACTTTTTCTATCTGACTGACCTTTATAACCTACTGACCTCAATCTAGGTGGGAAAACACAGCAGAGGGAGGAGTAGTTTAGATATGTCAGGTAAAGATCTGTCAGAGGGAGGAGTAGCTTAGAGATGTCAGCTATGTCAGATAAGGCAAGAGCACAGGTATCAATATGGGAATATGCTTCATATATGTTGATACGGAAGAAGATGGAACAACCTTGGTCGAGCGAGTACCTTCCTCAAATTAGTGATAAGGATCAGAACCAATGTACAGTTAGAATTGACTCAGATAGAAACCAATGTACAGGACAATAAAGCAAGTCATCTTATTATACCATGCACTCAGGAAGAGCTCCACATGTTTCTCTAACAACAACTCACTAATTAATCGAGTATATAAAGTCACTCAGTTCATCTCGTATAGAAATAATAACTCAGCAACACCAGGTTATCTCGCATATCAAGTCGATGAATTACCCCAACAACAAGAATAATGACACCCCACAGTTAGAATTGTAGGAATCGTACCCTTGATTTGATTCATATTCAAAGAGAAGGAATTGACCCTTTCATATTGGTTCTTCCTATTTTCTTGTAGCCATAGGAGATCAGGAAATAATGAAAACGAATAGACTAAACTAAGTAGAAAGGTGATTAAGTCAAAGTACATTTTGCTTGCTGACGCAGGAATAAGTAGGGCATTTCCTCCCGTTCGGCTCACTTGCGTCACTGAACAGCTTTCCACCATAACCCGCTTTGATCTTTTCTTAACAGCACGGCACGCATCAAAGTAAGTGCTTGGACGAATTCTTGTAGAGGAGCTAAGGGTCAAGCAAGGTTGAGTCTCTCTATTATATACGTAATAACAGGGAAGGCCACAAGTCGTGAAAATAGAGTGCATAAAGAGAAGCGGGTGCATGGCGCCTTTCCTTTCAATTCAGATAGCCTTTCCTGGCGCATTAGGTTAGGTCGAACCCCTATTCCTAGATGGCACTGGGAAACAAACCCTAATTCAATTGTCTAACAGCGAGCGAGCCTACTTTTGGATAGAGGGAGGTCGAGCGTCCACAGCTAGCCAATTGTATACCGATCCTCATCTCATGAAGGCAAACCAACGGAGACAGACCAATATCGTACATCTTGGATCGTACATCTTGGATTGAATAGTCCAACCTAGTCAAGGTATAGGTAGTTGCAGTTCCCACTTGAAAGGCCACAGCCAAATGTTTCTAGAGTTTATATAAGACATATGCAAGAGTGCCTATCCGTGTAGTTGCTTCCTATGCGATATGCCTTGCCCCTCCTTATTTATTCTCTGGCGGCTTCGCACCTTCTTTTTTGATCCGATCCTCTGTTAGTTCCTCCTCCTCTGTTCGATCTGATCCCCTCTCCTGTTCGCTGGATGATTTACCTTCCCTTCTCCTTCCCCTTATCCTGCCCTTAGCTCCGTGGCTTTAGTTGCCTGTTACATAGGCTATGCCTAGGTATATGCACTGGTCGCTCCTGGTTCTAAATCTCGACCTGGAACTGGAAGGGGTGCTTTGAGCTTATCTCCTGCGACTATATACTTTGCTCTTGGTGCTGCTTATTATACTCGGTAAACTCCTGATCTGCTGGTATTGGATGTCTCGATAAACCAGATCACTGGCACCTATAAGGACACTGCTTAGCCATGGGACGCCTCTGCTACCTTCTACGCTATTCACTTTGCTTTTGCGGGTGCTTCCGCTATAACTGGAGGAATTGAATCTGCACCTATATATGCACCTGGTCTTGCTCTTACCTTGGCTTCTTCCTTTTATGCTGGTATATAAACTGGAAAAACGAATTCCGCTGCAACCTATACTGTATACGCCCCCGCCTCCCTTTATATGGTAAATTGCATAGCTAGCGCGGTTCCCATTATCAAAACCCATTTTCATTTAGCCCCGTATGGATTCAAGATAAGGTGCCCCCACCTCTGCTTTCTGCTTCTTTCTACCCCGTACCCCTGTCCTTGTTTCCTCCGCTGTAGTTTTGATCGGGTGCTGGAACTAGTTACGGATATGTGGGTTCTGGCTCAAGATCTACTGGTGCTCAAACCACACTACTTATGTCTACGCTTTTGCCTACCCTATACTGCTAGTGTTTTTTCATAACCTCGCTCAAGTGCTTTCCTCCATATAAAGAAAACGTTCTTTCCTGAGTGGGTGAAACTATCTTATCTAACTGACTTACCAAGATATTATATATGGTCCACCACCATTCTGAAATGGCCACCCTCCTAAGAACTATTTCCTCCCTCACACTAGTCTCCGAGTAACCCCCATCTTGTAGTCTCTCTACATTCCACAACCTACTAGCACCATACGAACCCACTCCCCATGGTGTAGCAAAATTCATCTACCAAGTTTCATGGAGTAAATGGCAGCAATCCCTCACCATATGAATAGTGAGTGACCCCTAAGAAGTAAGGGCCCTCCTCTACCGGAAAAATCTGAATCTAAGGGGGGATTTCTCATACCAATCTACCTCGAGCTCCCTTCTTCAAGATTGCCTTTGCTCTAGAAAAGGACTGGTGAAAATCCACAACAAACTGTGTAATGAATGCATCCACAATATTCTCTACCTCAAAATCTATAGCTCACGTGATTTGATGATCTACCTGTTGCAATGTAGCAAGGTTCGAAACAGTCCAAGTCCATTGAATAGTCCTCTCTTGTTGGGCCCTATACTCAGGGTATTCTGCAAGTCTCTTCAGCCACTGATACAAACTCACAGGGAATTGACACCAAAAGAATTCATACTAATCCTTTGAAGGTCCATAATATAGGAGAAACTCTTGACACACCTGAGGATCCCATTCATGCAACTCAGCCTCATGTAATCCAACAATCTTCACACCACTTTTCCCACCAGTTCCCAATCTCATACTTATAAATCCTATGACTCATCATACAAGTGTCTCCTTCTAAAGAATAGGTCCCAGTAACATCACCATTTTTTGGCATTTGATCGAGACCAGGGCCCTTACTTCTTAGGGGTCACTCACTATTCATATGGTGAGGGTTCTCGTAGGTTACCAAAAAAAGTTTCCACAGTCATATAGATGAGCTGGCATTTTCAATCTTCCTGAAGGGAAGAAGGTCTCACCCAAAGTGTAGATGAGACTTTGAAAGGTATAAGGAGACACAACAAGATGATTGTGATCTTATATCCATAGCTGATCTATTAATCCATACATTATACTTGCGGAAACATAAATGAATAGAAGATACCAACGGGCAAACTCATATTCATAACCAAAGTAAATACGCTACAGACCTGCTAACCACTAGCCATAGACAATACATGCACATAAATTGAAAGTAGGGCCCAAGATTTCTTCATTCATTCATAAATATATCATACAATGGAATTGTGTAGCAAGTATCAACCCATTCTTTTATCAGCAAGGATCAAAAAGAACCCAAAACAACTAATAAGTATAAACAACCAACAACTAATAACCAACTCTTTCCCCTTAGCTTCACAGAGCTTTTATACATCCATCGCTAGAGAAAGTTGGCCGTGTCAAATACAGTGACAAAATAAGATCAAGATGGCTGTGTTGATCTAGCATCCAGGTCAACTCATTAATGATATTCCACTACTATTAGCCGTTTGTATCCAACCTGCACCGTGTCCCTTTATTCTTCTTGTGTGTCCTTTGCACTGATCTTCATGCTTCTTTATTGCGCAATCCTATCCATCTAGCCTTTCTCAACTCCCAAAATGAAGGGGACAACATGGAAGGGATTCTCTTTCTTTACAATAGCTCGAGCTTGATTGGACTCTTGTGTCTCTTGGGGATTTGATCTGAGGTTTCTGGAAATTAGCTGCCTTGAAGGTGCGAAGCCGCCAGAGAAGAAATAAGGAGGGGCAAGGACCCGGAGGGGCTTGCGCTTCCTAGTGCAAGGAGACTTCTGTCTTTGAAGGCTCCAGTGCTCTTTCTGCATCTCTCCCTACATTTCCATTCCCTTTCAAAGCATCATCTCTTTTCAACTTTTTGGCAGTAGGCCTTGGCTGTAGATCAGACTGTCTTCTTACCTTAGCCATGATGTTATCAGACACCGAGCTGGACAAGAGTTAGGTGAAAGGGCTGATCATCATTAAGAAAAATGCCATCTAATACTTCCCCTTCTTCTTCCCCTGGAGACTCATCAACTACAACAATGGAGGTAGGGAAATAATCGACTATAAGATTCTCCTTGAGATGGAACACCATATTGATATCCATGGGCTAATTAGCTGGGCCTTAAACACCTGGTTCATAGTCATATTCATAATAGGGAGGAGAGGGCAAAATCATAGTGGCTTGGCTTTTCTAATTTGATGGGGAATCTTGTTCATATGTCCTATTTTATCTTTGAAGGCCACTAGGAGGTCTGTTGAATGGGGGTTTCTTACAGATAGGATTCTTTTTGGGCTCTAAGCGTAGGTCCTAAGGGGGAATGGTCAAACTGTCCCTGTTTCAATTTGGTTAGGTCATTAGCCATAGATTTTAGCTTGGTCAATTCTTCCATAGAGAAGTTTTCTTAAACAACAGATGAAGCCTCAAGCTCTTTTCCTTTCCTCCTATCAGGGCCCTATATTATTTAGGGGCGGAGCCACTCACTATTCCGATGGTGAGGGTGCGTAAGCACACTCGACTGCCTTTGGTTACTTATTTGAGAGGAGGGGAGAGGGTGCGTTAGCACACTCACTATTCATATGGTGAGGGTGCGTAAGCACACTCGACTGCCTTTGGTTACTTATTTGAGAGGAGGGGAGAGGGTGCGTTAGCACACTCACTATTCATATGGTGAGGAGGGGGGGGGGGGGGGGGGGGGGGGGGGGGGGGGGGGGGGGGGGGGGCACTCACTATTCATATGGTGAGGACCGGTAGGGGCTCGACTGTCAAGGACCCTTTAGGGTGCGTAAGCACGCTCGACTAATAAGGACCCTTTAGGGGGCTCGACTGATAAGGAGAGGAGAGGGGGCTCGACTGATAAGGAGAGGAGAGGGGTCACTCACTATTCATATGGTGAGGGATATCTCTCCCTCCAGGGGGATCTTTCCTAGTTTTGAGCTGTATCCTAGAGGCTCTCATGTTACTTTCTATATCTTTAGCATCAATGAACATAGTGCCCAAGTTAGTTGACTTTATATCCTTGAGATGTAGAGCAAGCTCTGCTTCTCAAGTAGCTGCATAGGCTACCATGGCTACAGGCTCTGAAGGCTTAACCATTTTAGGGATACGATGATATAACTTACAAAATATGCTGGGTAAACTCAGGTGCTGCTGAAACAACTGAATAAACTGCAGATTCATCGGGTGCTGGGTAAACTACTTCGGGTACTGCTTCAACTACTGAAGACATTGCAGATTCAGAAGCGTATGATACTGGGGCTGAGGAAGAGGCATAATATTCTGGGACTGATACATGAGCGTAAGATACTGTAGGCTCCAAACTTCAACCTGTTGACTCAATTCTGAAACTTTCAAACTGGTAGAGGAACTATCCATCCTTAATCCCTGAACTTCCTGGGATTATGAGACCGTAGGAGGAGTCAGATCCTTTTGTAACTGTATCCCTGTCAAGACCTGGAGGATACCTTATGACTAGTCCTGATACTGTAGTTCCTGTAAACCTGTCATCCTGTAAACATAGTACACTTCATCCTTTCCCTTGACCTCCATCCTTCGTACCCGCCCCTCGGTCCCTAAACCCCCTTGTGGACCCAAGGAAGCGTTATGGAAATTGCATATATGGTCCACAGTAACAAATTCGTAATGTATCCCAATCAACAATGAACTTCAATTTCGGGTTCTATCGGCCAGACAACAAAGGTCACCTGCATGAATAACCTTCCGCCGGAGTATGGCATGGAAATGACAGGACTACCAGATCTGCTTAGAGCTCCTTAGGATACTACGGGTTACCCCGTGTGATGTCCCCAACCGACCCTAACAATGTCGTTTATGGGACCTTATTCGGATAGTTTCCGACCCTCCACTGGGACTCTCACCTGCACCTTTAGAACAACCTAGAGCACCCGTCGTGGCTAAAGCTATGGATGTACAGGGTACGGGCTGTGGGAGTAGCAGATGGAATACGGTTGAGTGAAGGAGTGGGGCATTGCATGTTTGATTGACTTCGTGGTTTTGGTCCTTCTATGATGATTGTTACTCTTCGGTAACGATGGAATAAAAGGTGCATTGTATATGGGGCAGTAAGCGCATTTCCCTTCTGAATTGTCATTCTATGATGATCGTTACTCTTCGTAAGGAACGAGTAATGAATAAAAGGGTCAAAAAAGTGCATTCGGTTGTACGTGGATAAACGTCTTACCATCTCTCTACGATTCAGAAAGAACGCAACTATGCAGCATCAAATTGTAATACATCCGAGCAAGCACCATTAGTATCAGTAGTTTCAGCTGCCCGAATTGACCAGGTTGAAGTAGCACCCGTTTTAGCACTAGTACAATCGAATAGGAATAAGCATACGTAGCTTCGATAGGAGCAGGAGATCCAGAGCAAGTAGCTTATCCAGTACCAGTATATCCGGCAGAAGTAGATCCAGTTCTAGATGCAGAGGCAGTTGATCCAACCAAAGAATCTGTTCAAATCAAATTCTAGCCGACCTTGCGACCCGCCGGATTCAGTTGCGATTCGTTAACACCCATGAACCACAGCGATGAAATAGCAGAGTTTAGAGAGATAGATTCACATGTGAAAGAAAACTGAAGTCGAGGTCATTTATGCGACCTCCCCTCGACCTCACATCCTAAACAAAGATAGTCCGGTGGGCCCAAGCATCGCATATATACAGGCAGGTAAGTAAGGGTCCGTTGGCGAGGAACTCACTCCCCAATCCCTATCGGCAGTCTATTAATATAGAATAGACTTTAGAAACGTTAGCACTTGAAAACTTAAGGTGGTTATTTGGCATGAGCGGGATGAAGAAAGCGGCGCCACTCCCGTCATTCTAACATCCAATCGCCTTTGGAAGCGTTCTTGGGCCTGCCTTCCTGACTTCATTCTTCGGCCTGTACGATACAGGTTTGTGTTTTATTATACTTGCTTGATAGCTCTATGTTATTGAGAACCTGATACTGGTCTAGCTCTGTATAATAGGGACAGTTATTCCCATTGAATACGATAAGCTATACAGGATGTATCTCTTGTATTTGATTTGATTAGGCTTAAGCCTGCTTTCCATTATCTTATGTGAATAACTGGTGTGTAATTGTTACATATTGAATACCTAGCCTTTGTGTTGTTACATAGGGTGAGTCATTCCCATTGATCTAAGTAAGCATCATTGAGATCATTAGACATATGATAGTAACATGGACTAGTATGACTCTAGTACTAACACTGGTATACATATGTAATTAGGTTACACTACTGGGTTGACTGGTAGCATGTGTAATATATGAGTATTATTACCATTAGATTGACTCAACTTGTACTCTGTATCACTAAGCTCACTAGCACATCATACTTAACTAAGCTGGTATCATAGTAATCACCTATCTATTATAAGCATGGTTCTCATCTTGTTATAAGCATAGATGAATGTTATGGAGATACTGATATGCCTGCTTATTGAAAATGAACACATTACCCTTTCTAAGTATTGTATAAGCTGTAATATGAGTAACAGAGATATGGTACACGTATGCTTATAATGAGGTTTTAATCCCTGTCATATTAATAATCAACCTAGTTCTGTACATGCAATCCTTGCCCTCAGAAGCGCAAGCCCTCCGGACCTTACGATTCCCTTCATTCCATATACATTCCATACGGTTAATCTATGAATGCAAGTGGCTTAACTATGGTTGATAGGGTACTACTAATCCCATTCATATTATGGCAAGATCAGCCTAATTAGCTTAGTTATCATTACATATGAGTTACTAGTACTAATACCATTCACCTTGTATTAGCTTAGATTAGTGGAAAGAGTAATACCACTCAATACACTAACTACAATGGGTAAGCTCTTCTATTACTAACTTGACCGGAAAAAGTAGAAGGTAGACCGTACGATATATATGCAATATATGGAGTAAAGGGATGACGTATATGCTTGCAACCTCAATGGCAGATAGGGTTCAATCTCTACATAATAACAGGGGGCTTAACACTAATAACCTTATCAGCTGTAATCTCATAAGTATTATCACCATTGCTTAAGCTTTACATAATAACTATGAATACCATATACGGATTACTCTTATCAGTGCTTGTAAAACGCATGGATTCAATACCCATCCTATGTTTATAGCGGTCATAGTGTTGACCATGTGTTCTGAATATCACATATGAGTATTATCACCATATTAGTACTAAGTGTTACTAAGCTCTATACCTTATCATGCCGAACCATATTATATATGTTAGTTATACCCATTAAGCTTGATTAGATCATATACAGTGTGTCCATATTCACTCTCATTACTCTCTATCAACCCATTACAAGCTATAACTGGGCTAGGATACGATCATACTAGCTCACATGATCAAATGGGAATCATAGTCTCATACCAAATAGAGTCATATCACAGGAAACAAGCATTCCACATGTAACAGAGCTTAATATATTAGGGATATAACATCACCTATTCATATTGGATACTAATACTACCTCATGATGCTTACTTGGTTTTATAGTAAAAACACCATGACCTCGTACGTATTTATATCTTATTACTATTAATCAGCTTAGTAGAAGTAAGACCATATAGGTAATATGTACAATAAGCATGATGTAACCCAAATGATAAGGTACTAGTAATACTAATGATCAATGTTCTATAAGCAGTGATAAGCTCTAATCCCATTAGTAAGCATGATAGAGTGTAAAGCCCATGTAACTCGTGCTTACATCTCCCAAACCGGGTACGAGAAACACGTTCGACACTCGAATCGATACTACGTTCCCCCAGTGACTTGTTGTATCATTTTTGTATCCTGTGCCTCTAGGGAGCGGAACTTGGGGTTTCAACTCATAGTTTCGCTCTGTTTAGCCTAGCTTTAGAAGTTAGGTACCAGCCTAGTATAACCTGAGCTATGAGCTTTCTGTCTCTTTTGATTACTGTGCCTACCAACTCCTCCCTTGCTCTAGCCTAGGTCACTGTGGATCTCTTTTCTTCTGTGGTTGGGAGGGATGGATCTGTCCGAGAAAGAACTACCTCATGTGCTCATTCCTCTCCCCTCGTTCAGTCGTTAGGTCATAGATTCACAAGCTATCTTCCCGTTCAGGGATCCCAGCCAGCAGTACTGGAAACAGACGCTCTACCTTGAACGGATCAATCACCTCAACCTGCTGATTCCCTACCTGCCCTTTGCTTCAATGATTTGGAAACCGGCCTGCTGAAACCTTCCCACCCAAATCTATTATTTCATCTCTTCCTTTCAAACGGTAAACTGCCTTCACCCTAGAACGATGGAGGAGTCCCTGACCAACCCAGTCATTCAGCCTTAAAAGGAGAGGAGGAATCTCAGTAGGGTACGGCACTATGAATATCCCTTACCTTACTTTGGTTTACTCACTCTTTACCCACCTCCAAGAACTATACCTGTAGCCTTCACTTGATGAATGAATGCACTTAGTGAGTCGGGACTGCTATGAACCCTAACCATATGAATAGTGAGTGACCCCTAAAGAATATAGGGCCCTTTACTTCACTTACTGCCTTGCCCTATGAATTTGGGTACCACCTATTACCCTATTGGGGTCCGGCCGAGCCTATTATACTCTTCTTCAATTAAGAGCCTACTGCAAGGAATGACTAGACCTACCCACCTATAGATAGAACTAGACCCGTTAGCCCTTCCATTCTCTCCTGCATATAGAGTTTATAGTACCCAAGCAAGACTGATTCCTGGACCAATACTTCACTCTCCTTCGATCTCCTTATCCTTTTTTGATGGCGGCCCGTTGGTCGAGCCCTGCCGGGGGCATGATGGCGGCCCGTTGGTCGAGCGATGGCGGCCTTTTAGTTCTTCAAGTTTCAATTTGACTTATTGGGCTCTCAAATAAGTCAAAAAAAGGGCCCTCTCCTCACCATATGAATAGTGAGCCCCCTAAAGGGTCCTTATTAGTCGAGCGTTCGTTTCAATTTGACTTATTGGGCTCTCAAATAAGTAACTAGCGTTGGTCGAGTCACTAACGTACCTCTCCTCTTGGGTTGACTTATTGCCCCACCCAATAAGTAAACCCTGGGTCGAGCACCTAAAGGTCCTTATCAGTCGAGCCCCCTAAAGGGTCCTTATCAGTCGAGTCACTAACGTATTCATTTGACTTATTGGGCTCTCAAATAAGTAACTAAAAGGCATGGGTCGAGTCACTAACGTACCTCACCCTGCCGGACCTCTCCTTATCAGTCGAGCCCCTCACCCATCGGAATGAGTGAGTGACCCCTCACCATATGAATAGTGAGTGTGCTAACGCACCCTCTCCCCTCCTCTCAAATAAGTAACCAAAGGCAGTCGAGTGTGCTTACGCACCCTCACCATATGAATAGTGAGTGGCTCCGCCCCTAAAGAATATAGGGCCCTATAAAGTAGTAGGGGCGATGGCGGCCCCCCTCTCAAATAAGTAACTAAGGTGCGAAGCCGCTTGTCCCTCCGGGGGCAAGGGCAGTCGAGTGTGCTTACGCACCCTGCCGGTGATGGCGGCCCGGTGGTCGAGCAACTCAAGTTGAAATTGACTTATTGGGCTCTCAAATAAGTAACTAAAAGGCGGTGGTCGAGCCGATGGCGGCCTTATTAGTCGAGCGTGCTTACGCACCCTGCCGGTCCTTGATGCTTATTGGGTGGGGGGGCGTTGGTCGCTTTGTTCGTTCCTCTCCTCTCCTTATCAGTCGAGCCCCCTAAAGGGTCCTGTTAGTCGAGTCACTTAACGTACCTCTCGATGGCGGCCCTCACCATATGAATAGTGAGTGACCCCTCACCATATGAATAGTGAGTGGCTCCGCCCCTATGAAGAAGTAAGGGCCCTCACCCATATGATGAGTGAGCGTTCAAACCCTCTCCCGGGGTCGAGAGTTCGGCAGGCTCACCCTCACCATATGAATAGTGAGTGACCCCTCTCCTCTCCTTATCAGTCGAGCCCCCTCTCCTCTCCTTATCAGTCGAGCCCCCTAAAGGGTCCTTATTAGTCGAGCGTGCTTACGCACCCTAAAGGGTCCTTGACAGTCGAGCCCCTACCGGTCCTCACCATATGAATAGTGAGTGTGCTAACGCACCCTCTCCCCTCCTCTCAAATAAGTAACCAAAGGCAGTCGAGTGTGCTTACGCACCCTCACCATATGAATAGTGAGTGGCTCCGCCCCTAAATAATATAGGGCCCTTTGGTCGAGCAAGAAATTCCTATCCTCTCTTTGTTCGGAAGCGGGGACTTCTACTGTTACTGTAGGGGAAAGAAAGGAATAGGCTTAGTAGGGCTCGAACCTACAATATCACCGTTATGAGCGGTACGTTTCAACCAATTAAACTATAAGCCCCTACGATTCTCTCTACATGCAATTCGCTCACTTTTTCCCCCCCACCCCTTAATCAATCGCGGAAATATGAGGGCCTCCATCTATCTATTTCCTTATCTTTCCAGCCAGAAATTGTTCATCCATCTCCATTTCCCATTCATTCATTTCTTTCCTATTTATTCATTTGAAACGAAAATGATTTTTCAGGTTCTCCTTCCACCCGCTTGCTTACTTACGCGACTGACTCTACTTACTCGACTGACTCTACTTACTCTACTTACTCTACTTACTTACTTACTTACGCGACTTACTTACTCGACTTACTTACTGGCTTTCAATACGTGTAGCCTAGCCTGTCTAAGACATTAGTGACTCCTAGCTTTCAATATACCTATGGCCTAGCTTGAAATATGCTACGCCTAGCTTGAAATACGTTACGTATTATTTTATTCCCCCTCAATACTTACATACGCATCCATCTTTGAGGGAGGTGAGGTTGTTTCTGGCTCGCAATAAAGCTAGGGCCCGGCAACTAGTAGTCCGTCCTATCTATCTACCTCTCCAAACACAATATCTTGAGTACCAATTATGGTGACCACATCTGCTGGCATGTGATGTTTGGACATAGAATCGAGTCCTTGTAAATGGGCAGAGCCAGGTGCTCTTATTCTACGACGATAGGGACGATTGCTTCCATTACTGACCAGAAACACACCAAATTCTCCTTTAGGTGCTTCAACTGCGGTATGGGTAGAAGAAGCTGGTACGGAAAAACCTTCTGTATGGGGTTCAAAATGGTGAATTGAGGTAGAGTAGACTGATGATCCCGTAGTCATTCAGGCAGGCCGTTCTTTGGACAAGCTTGCTCCTGCTCCCCCAGACCATCTTTCTCTCTCCAAACCTAACGTGATAGTTTCCCATCATAAGGCTCTCTATCTATAGATTGAGCCATTACCAGTTGGACAAGAAGCTGATTCGTCCAGACAGAACTCAGTTGACTGAAAGAACCGGTCCGCGAGGGGTTATCCCTTCCCCGGTTATCCTCGCCGCAAGGTTATACCCCTCGCTACTATAGGTCTAACCGAGAGGTATTACTGATGCTGCATAGCGCTTTTTGCTCCAGACCCCTCCCTAGTTCCCATTCTCTCGCTTGTTGAGCGAGATCTGCTACTACATGATATGATCAAAATGGGGCGGGCGCTACTTATAAAGGCAGAACAGAATTTGTGTAGGCGCTATAGATCTATAGTGCATGCACAAATTCTGAACCTCCGCAAATGCATAACCTTACCTTTACGGTCTAATATTACTGACATAGAAAAGTGGGATTCCCGGAATAGCCAGCGATCAATCTATTTTTTCTGCTCCCGCTTCCGAGCTAGCTACTTCAAAATAGGGGCGCGTACTTATATAAATAGAAATAGAAATATACATATCAATATAAAAATAGGGGCGCGTACTTATAAATAGAAATATTGATCTAAATCTCAATATAAATAGGCAAGCCCACCCACTCGGTGAAACAGCAATATGCGCAACTCGTCAATCAAAATGTATGTTTGTTTCGCATATTATTAATTAGATTATTGGAAATCAAGGGGGTTATGCCTGTACACAATGGACTTACTTACTGGCTTTCAATACGTGTAGCCTAATAAATAGGGAGGGGCAAGGCAGGCTATGTGGATGGAAGGGGCAACCTTAATGACGAAGGTAGTTTTGGCTTTTTAGCCCCACTATCTTCACCGGACAAGTGAATGGGGGAGCCGTGGCGAACGAAACCTCGGTTCATCTCGCCCCACCCCTATTCTTATTGTCATATAGGGGGGAAATTGCCCCGCACCTGACTGTGATAAGCCTTCCCGAGACCAGTGGACCTCGAATAGCTTCGTAACTAGCGATCGATCAGAGCCTCAGGCTCGGAAATAATCCCGATAAGGCACTTAGCCTGAGCATAGCGAGCGAAGGGTAAGGGATAACGTCGCTGGAGCGTCTTTCCAGTGAATGGCCCAACAAGGAAGGTGGGTGTTAGTGGTTCATCATGGTCAATGATGCTAATCTGTGCTGCTACCCTATTCTTATTCATCGGGAAGAAGATAAGGTTCTACCTTTCCTGAGGCGGGCGAGGGGATTTCTCCGCTCGCCTGAGGTACGAGGGCGAGGGGTGGGCCCGGCCGGTTAAGTGGTGATTCCAGAATTTGGAATTTCATAATTGGTGTAGGATTCCGAAGGGAGGGAAGGTGATCCCGGAATGCACTATAGATCGATCTCCGTTGCTTACCTATAGCAAAGGAAAGGTCTTACGCATAGCTCTTCGAGGGGAAGAAAGATAGTGATAACCTTTCAAGATGCGGACAAGCGGGTCAACCTCCTTACCTTCTAGCTCTAAGTGATCTCCTTCCCTTTTCCACGGGAAAGGTCCTGAAAGGAAAGGTAGGTCAACCCTGAGTTAGAGTTCGGGAAGATATGAATGAAAGGCGATGGCGGCCCGGTGGTTCTTCAAGTTCCTCTCCTTATCAGTCGAGCCCCTCACCCATCGGAATGAGTGAGTGACCCCTCTCCTCTCCTTATCAGTCGAGCCCCCTCTCCTCTCCTTATCAGTCGAGCCCCCTAAAGGGTCCTTATTAGTCGAGCGTGCTTACGCACCCTAAAGGGTCCTTGACAGTCGAGCCCCTACCGGTCCTCACCATATGAATAGTGAGTGTGCTAACGCACCCTCTCCCCTCCTCTCAAATAAGTAACCAAAGGCAGTCGAGTGTGCTTACGCACCCTCACCATATGAATAGTGAGTGGCTCCGCCCCTAAAGAATATAGGGCCCTATAAAGTAGTAGGGGCGATGGCGGCCCCCCTCTCAAATAAGTAACTAAGGTGCGAAGCCGCTTGTCCCTCCGGGGGCAAGGGCAGTCGAGTGTGCTTACGCACCCTGCCGGTGATGGCGGCCCGGTGGTCGAGCAACTCAAGTTGAAATTGACTTATTGGGCTCTCAAATAAGTAACTAAAAGGCGGTGGTCGAGCCGATGGCGGCCTTTCAGTCGAGCCATGCGTTAGCATCCTCTCCTTTTAGTCGAGCGATTTTCATTCCTCACCTAACGACTTAATTGAAGGGGCTGGTCATTATATATGTAATTACGCTTTAGGCTCTCATAATCGATCGTACCCTATATATCGTATACAAATAGATATATCTCATTATATATGTCATTATGCTTTGACTTTTTGAGGGGAAGAAATAGAAGGCTTACTGAAAGGTCCGGGTGGAAAAAAATAGTGAGAAGGGTTGGGTTGGTCCTTTCAGTTTGAGGGGAAGAAAATAGTATCCTGAAAGGTATTACCAGGCGGGTTGGGATAACCTACAAAAATTCTGAACACAAATACACAAATTCTGCAGAAAGGTTGTTTACCCTGGATTGGAGTCTGCTGATCAATCAGACAAAGGTCCCCAGCCAATAAAGAAATAAAGAAATGATTTGATTATATTTCAATACTAAGTAGAATTAGCTTTGTAATTGTAATGTTTAGCAATTAGATTCCAATACGTGAATATCGCTTTATTTAAGCAATCCTTGAGTGATTCCGTCCACCCACCATGCATGGGAAAGAGACCTGACCAGCCCATTCTCGTTTCCCCACGCACTTACGAATGATGAAAGTAAGTTCCTGGCTCTCAGAAGCAGTCAAGTTCGCACTGGTCTGGGCCTGGGGGGGGTGGGTAAAGATCGAAGGGGGGATTTGGTTACAATTCCTATTGACGCCAGCTACCTATCGGATCTAACAACCGGTGAAGAGAGAGAATGATCCTGGAACATGAAGAAGCATCGCGAATAGACATCTCGTTTGTGAGGCCACTTGCGGGCATTTTCTGCTACTTACTAGGGACGTATCCACGACCAGTGCTATTCGGACCTCTTGTCCAGGCAGGGTGGGTAAAGTCGAATTCTACCCAGGTCGGCACATCATCCTATCAGTCAGGGTGGGTCCGCACAACCAAAAACGGACAGAGGAGTTGGAGCTGGTACCGTTCGTATATCCGTTGACCCATCGATCGGATTTCATTAAGGGCTGGGTGGGATAGATAGACGAGAATTTCCTATCCGCAGGGCAAAACAAAGAATGTCAAAACATATAATGCAAAATACAATTTGCTCGTCTCGTCTGCCGCATCACCCACCTGGTAATAGGGATCAGGTATACCCCCCTCGTCGTAGCCACCTGGGCGAATGAAGGATCTGGTGGGACCTGCCGCTCCCTCCCGCGTCTAAAGGGGATGTCACAGCAGCTCTTCGGATACATAGAACCCTCGCATCAGCCCAATAGCAAACAACTAACTGGGGCAATAGACTCCAGAGCGCCCACTGGCTGGCGCTGTATCGCCCGCCTTGCTTGCTATGCTGCGCCGGTTACCAAACTTGACTTCGAAACGGGTCCATTTCAAAACATTGGAAATGCCGAAGAAGTCATAAACCTACCTGTACGAAACTATTGAATGTATCACCGTATATGATATGGAAGAGTTTCGCATCTCTCCCATCTGGCTGGGGTTTTCCCGGCCGGAGACGAAATAGGACCGGGGGGGAGAGGGGGGGGGCTACAAGCCCTCTCCCGTTGCTAATAGTTAGTTTGACCTTTCCCGATGGCCTTAAGCAAGCGGCTTTAACCACTCACTGGGTTGGGTGAAGATATCTCCCGGAGTGATAGGAAGAGGACACTCGACGCTGGCGGGTTATTATCCATTCATCACACCCTTTCGAGATCAAAAGGCGGATAGATATAGGTCTAGCAAATCATCCGATGAAGCAGCAGAGGATATGGGTCCGATTCCCGTTATACGCGATGCGGTTAATGAAAAAGACCGATCCAGCGAGATACGCCCGCATTAAGATCTAAAACTCGTCGTCCACCTCCAGAAAATGTTCGGAACAAAAAACTGACAAGAATACAACGCCGCATTCCCCGAAGATCGAGAAGCAAGAGAAGATCTATTAGGAAAAATCTTTCTCCGAGACAGAATTTTCACAGTTACATAAAATTACAAGCCATACGAAAGTCGCCCCTTTCTCATGGAAATTTACCCATCACAGAGATGCACGGAGGGACAGAACGAGCTTCACATATACCTTTTCCACTCAATCCAGAAACAAGATCGGACGTCATCCCGGTTCGTCTCCATTTCCGTGAAACTATTCCTCAAGCGAGGCAGCCGATAAGTCACCGAAAGATTCGTGTGAATAATTCAATGGGTAACATAACTCGTTCTAAAGTGTCCCGCGGTGATCCAATATCTATTGAAGAGAATTATGTCAGAACCATGGGGAGAAAAGTGAGGAAATATTCCCATATCGAAATATCAGTAAATAAAATAGCGGGAAAATTTCCAGATCACCCGGAAAGAATGTGGAGAAGAACCAAAACAAGATGGTTCCGCCTACTGGAGAAAAAAAAAGGGTGCCGCCTCCTACCAAAATCCTGGTTTTCGCAACAGTTGCGTTCTTCCATGCAAGAAAAAGACTTAGAGAGGATAAATCCCTCTAGATCAGAAGGAGTATGCTTAGGCAGCTTATTCGCCGAGCACAACAAAATGAAGAGAAATTCGTATCATTCCGAATTCTTACTATTATTGAAGAGAAGGAACGGAAAACCCCGGATTCCTACTCGAACAATGAGTCTTATTGTTAATAACGGAAATTTATGTAGCGATTCAACTTATTGTTCTGAATCCCCTTATTGCGATACCAGGAAGATAAGAATCAGAGGAATCGAACTACCTACTCATTACTCGGAGGTCAATCATAGAACACCGAAAGCTGTGGTATCTTATGGACCTGACATAGGTCACATCCCTCACGACATAAGATTGAAAGATCTGAACCTTCCCCTTCGGAGCAGGAACGAACGTGGCCGGAACAACTACTACCTTTGATCGGGGTCGCTCATGGATAGACTTCGTATCTATCCATCTATATATCTATCCGGATATATGGAGATAGATACGATACAGGGATCTATTTCCATCTGTATAGGTATCTAGGTGTAGATATCTATGGATCTGTATAGATATGGATCTATATCTGCATAGATATCTAAATAGATAGATATAGATGTATGGAACATCTATATGTGGATGTAGATATATACCTATCTAGATACGGATATGGATATAGATGTGTATCTGTATATTTCTATATCTGTATCTAGGTACATATATGTAGATGTATCCATATATGTTATGTCCGCCAATGAAAGATTGGATTGGTCAAAATTGAATTGGGGGATATCATGCGAAACGTGCGTGAGAGATCCCCAATTTTGACGAATCCGATGGGGATGGGAGGGGAGAAAAACTGACTCTAAATTGTTCCATTCTCGTTCGGTACGTGGGATTTGATATTGGATAATCGTCTTTCATTTGAATAGTGAGCTCCCCATAGTATTAATTATGGATTAAGTAAGGGTAGAACTAAAGGAGCTTGCCAGGATGCACCCTGCCTGGCTCCAGTAGTTTGTTCCTTTCTCTTCCTGACCCGGTTATTTCGAGAAGACTAAGGGAGAGCCGGACCCGACGAACGAAACCTTACAAAAGCAACTGAAAAGAAAGTGCAGCTGCGCTCTATCCCAGCCAGTGTGAGCGGAAAAGTCAGTTCCACTGGTAGAAGCTCCTGGGACATGCTAGTGTACTATATGACCGCTCGATCCGTCATTGATCAATTCTTACGCGCGTGATTGATATTCTACCTATATGTATGCTCGAAACAGAGAAGCAAGGGAGATACTACTTCCGGTGGAACGGACGGGCTGGCTCCTCCTTATTTCCTTCCTTACACACCTGCCAGCGGGACCTACGCAGGTATCACTTGAACAGCTTGAAATGGCTCTTACCGATTTATAGAAGAAAGGAGTGGAGAGGGGACCTGTTGCGCATTCTATATGGAAGGAAGCTGGATAGGTAGGCTCTCATTGCTGAGAGGCCGGCCCATAGATGAGTTGTTCTGGGTCGATTGTATTGGAATGCAATCCAGGTACGCTGACTCAACTCGAAAGGGGTCAGAATGCAAACAGTTTCTCAAAATGCTTGAGAGAGCACAATCAGAGGAAGATTAGTACTCTCTTATTTCAAACGGGAGTATTCCCCCTTTATAGACAAGTATCGAGCAGCATAGAGTCTAGATATGAGTGCTGGTCCTAACTAGAAGCTGGTACCAGGTAGCATGAAATATAGAATGATCAGCTGCTTGTCAAAGGTATAAGGGCTTATTTCCCTAAAAGGTATAAGCAGCCATCTATCTAGTGTAACCGTCTATCAAGTCTCATTTGAAATTCCGTTCTATCCCTTTCTGGCCGATCTGACCATTTGGATTATACGGCCGTCTATCTATTTTGGACTAAAGGAAAGATTTGTTTACACAGCCAATCTCCAAGGCTGATCTATCTTTCAGGTTCTGAAGCCTACTATCTAATATAGAATTTGAAAAGAATTCTTATGAGAAGGAAGTATTGGCCAAACTGCCCTTTCAGATTCATACAGTCATCTACTTTTATAACACTTGAAATGAAAGGTTTTCTTTCTGGGGAGGTTATTTATCTTATCCTCCTAGAAGGTGAAATCCATTATCCCCCTTTCACCTTTCTTATAATAGGGCAGCAGGATCTACTGCAATTGGAACCAGGCGAAGGGAAGCTGGTACTGCTACTCGATCTGCAACTGGTGGGACCGCCGCTCAAACTCAAACTGGTGGATTTCTTTTTGAACTCCACTTCTGCTGTCACCTTCTCCTCCGCTGTTGTAAAAGCTGCCATATATGCCTTTAGTCTATGCCTTTGTCAATGCCCCCCACTTTCGGAATCAAAGGGGTCTAAATATCGATCTGCAACGGGGGAACGAACTCAATCTCAATCTGGCCCCCGCGGGTGTAAAGAAGCTAGATAGCGAGGAAGTGCTTCGGATAATCTTCAGAGCTACCAATAGAAAGTCTTCGGAGTTTCGCCCCATATATTCCAGCCAGGACCTCCTACTTTTCTCTGCCTCCCGTACCAGCGCGGAGGGATAATTCTTCCCCCTAATGTATGTAGTTGTACAAGCCACGGCAGGAGGCATTTCCACCTTCTTAGATCAAGGTACTTATCAATTATACACACTAGAGCCCCTCAGGCCACAGGCGCACCGAAGGGCCCTATATTATTTAGGGGCGGAGCCACTCACTATTCATATGGTGAGGACCGGTAGGGGCTCGACTGTCAAGGACCCTTTAGGGGGCTCGACTGATAAGGAGAGGAGAGGGGTCACTCACTATTCATATGGTGAGGGATTTGACTAAGCCGTATAAATTCACCTTCCACCCACTCGCTATGCTGCGTTCTTTTACCTCGACATCCCAAACCACTTCCCTGCCTGTTAATTGCTTAGAGCAATGTCCAGCTGCCTACCATTATAATTCGGGTCCTTATGCGAGCAAGTGTTTCGCCGTCGTATTCTTTCAATGTGCCCCCCACCTTGCGTTTATCCTCCCCATATAACGCCCTCGCAATTGACGACATACCCCGTTGTGGGTGGGAATAGAGAAATAAGTGGTAGAATAGAGCAAGCTCGTCTCCTCGCTTCGTCGTTCATCAATTCTCAATTACCAGTCTATACAAGGCCACCTTATCACTCTGAAATTGACCAATTTGTACAAGCTTTTCACCTCACTAGAAAGCCATACCACTCTGAGTACCTTCCTTTGCTAGGGGTTAATCTGCTTCTCCCGGATAATGCTGGATGCGCAAGCAGGCTCGACCACTAGGGAGAGGAATAGTCACGAGGAACGATCGAATGGGAGCGAACAGCTAGTAATGGGATACGACCAGCGACCAGTAGGACCTTTGGTGTAGTGGACAACCTTTCCGGATTTGCTTGCTCCGCCTGGCAACCGAACTCTTCAACCTTATTATCTGATCTCCGGTCTGATCTCCGGATTACGCCTTGCCTTGGGATAGTTGGAATAGCCCACTCACCACTTACTCTCTTAAGTGAATGAATGCCCCCCACTATAGAAAGGCCCTACTCTATAATGGGGACCTCTATCTCGCTCAAGTGCCCTACTCTCAACTATAGAAAGGGGTGGGGGAACTCACTGTTGAAAACACGATCACCTTCAAAGCTCCACTATAGAGGTAGGGGTCGTATCTTATCTTTCGGGTGGGGTCGTTAGGCGTAATTACGTAGATAATATCTTGTAGTGCACTTAGTCTTCAATCCCATATCACCTCTATGTGTCCCATCATTACGACCCTAGACCCACCTTAGACACCTATCACACTGAATAATCCATGTGCCTAAAAGATAGCTAGGGGAAACAATAGAAAATGTAGGGGCACCAATGCTCTTAGACCCACCTTGGCCACTCTTACCACCCCAACCACACTCACCCTCGGATCCCACCATCTTGTGCCCTTTGTGACATTAGTGGAACCACTATGAAATAGAGGGGGTGGGTGAAGAAGATTCTGTAGCTCAAGGAGTGCGGGAAAACAATGAATAGATAAAGTGGCTTTTTGTTACAGGTCGAGGGGCGCCTGATGGGTGTGCGGTTAGCGGCCATATGACTCAGAAAGATACAATTACAGCAACTGAACGGAAGAACTGCCTGCGGATAGACCGCAGGGAAATGCCCTGTCATTGGCAGGGGAAGAGAATTAAGATTAGGGTTGGACCTACCAGCAGCTACCCGCATTTCTACACCCCACCCCTAGTCTGTAGGTGGGGGAATCCGTCAATCTCTACCTCAAGCTCTTGCTCACTCTGATGAATGAGATTCCAATTATATACGTAATTTCAGACAATTCTTTCTTTTGATCTTATATATGTGAACAGATTGGCGACCACTGTCAATTCATTACCTTTTGCCAAGTACACTAAGTCCCGCAAATGCCAGCCTTGAACCCGTTGAAAGAAGCCTTCACCATTTTCTTTTGAGATTTCTTTCTTTCTTGATTGAGGAGAGGGCAATCTCACTGTCATCTCCCTTACGGTCAAGCGGCACCTTGCCCTCAGAAGCGCAAGCCCTCCGGACCCCATTTTCTTTTGAGATTTCTTTCTTTCTTGATTGAGGAGAGGGCAATCTCACTGTCATCTCCCTTACGGTCAAGCGGCACCTTGCCCTCAGAAGCGCAAGCCCTCCGGACCTTGTGGGTCGAGATTTCAAGGCATGTAGCGTATATAATATCATCAGAAAAAAGATCTATTATATATGTCATTATTGACCGATAAGATGGCGGAGGTTTGAACATATTTCGATGGCGGCCCGGTGGTCGAGAGTTCGGCAGGCTCACCCTACTATTCTTGCCCCACGAGGATGCGCAAGCAGGCTCGACCACTATTTACCCACCCACCCCAATCCCCGGAGGCGGAGGTTACCCTCACCATATGAATAGTGAGCGGTTTCACCCCTTTATCGTCGCTTGAACCTAACTTAGAGGACTCTGATTAGGAATAATCGTGGAAGACTTACATGCCGTATAACCTTTTTTTGTTCACTAGAACCTTTTTTTGTTCACAAAGTTGGGGTTACGACGCTTGCCCTAATAAGCCTCAGTCACACCCTAACCCTTCTACCTCAGAGCCCTCCGTACTCACTTTTCATTTTGGATTTAGTACCTAGGCAGGTCGTTTCCCACCATAGCCATAGGGAGGTACCAGGCCAGGGATGCTTTTAGTTAGTGATGCATTGATTTATGAATTGACTTAGGGAATAAACAAAATAAAGGAAGCCATCCGGGCTACAGAATAAAGCAAGGCCCAGAGCGGCATAGAGCCTCCCACCCCATCAGGACATTAGGGGAAGCGTTAGGTTTGATTCGCCGGTTTTCTCCTTATCCAATGGTTGTTCGCTGCCGTTTCCTCCCGGTTTCGGGGAATAAGCCCAAATCGGGGAAAGCGATCTATCGTAGAACAAGAGCCTGCGGTGCTTATCTAACATATTAGAATGTGACGATTCGCCTTTGGATTGAATATATCACATACAATAGATCGGTTTTGCGGAGATATGTGAATCACGGACAGATCTGTGTTTCGGCATGATAGGTCTAGTCCACGCCGGAGATAGAAAATCCCGAGAATCCTGCTATGCCCGATCTAGCGAGGGGTTGGGTCATTATCCGGAAGGACCCCAAACGAGTCATTATGAGTCATTGTCGAGGGCACTTCGGAACCCTTACCTCCCCATGAACGGGCGGTACACCAAAGGTCCAGCATGGAGCGAAAGACCACCCAAGGAGTAGTGTTCGTGATCAATATATCCTCGATCGTGTGTGTGTACCATTTTCTTTATCACTCCGAACGAACAGCAGAGAATGGGGGAGCTAGGCGGGCGTGTGTAGTGAATTGATTCATTAGCGGAATCGCAACAAATCCCTTATCAGAAATGGCTTATGCTTATCGGGAATGGCTTATAAGGAACCCGTGGCTTATCCGGTGATTCTGGTGTACCGCTGGCTTAATGGCTTAATTGCTTATCAACTGGATGGCTTAATGGCTCATCAAATGGCTCGGCTTAATGGCTTATGGGATTGTGGGCTTATGGGATTGTGGGCTTATGGGATTGTGGGCTTATATATTGATTGATTAAGGAAGGTCACTGCCGGTAAGAGTAATTCATTTTATTACAGAAGCAAGCTTGGAGCTGTTACTAATGACTCAACTACAGGTCAGATAATCTCTTGTGATTAAATACTCATACCTAACTATAACTTAGTCCTTGTCAAATAGTGTTATAGTATTCCATTCCACGTCTACGTATCATATGATGCAGCTATTAATTCAGGGGTATATAGAATTATTCACTTCTATATAGACTAAGAGTTCACAGACTATTTACTAGCCTAATCAGGAAATTACAGAGCTAGAGTAAGTGGAATACAGAAAGTCACGCTGTATCATGCCGTGTCTCGAAGTTGGGTCTATTAATCACATATTCATTGTGTTACATAGTTAGGAACAGCTAGACATCATAAACCTTAACCAGTAGTAACTAGTATGTTTACTCACTATGTAGCATGAACCAATCTACACCTTGGAGTTGCTATACATGGTCAAATGTATGATACAGAGCTCTTTATGAATTACTTCAGCTTCCCCATGAGGTTTATTCCATGAGGTTGGCAGGAGAGTTCTTTCTCTAGTTCTAGTTCTTTCTCTAGTTGTCGACCGATAGGCCCGGTAGGCCCGGTAGGGACTCACTATTCATATGGTGAGGGATTTCTCTAGTAGTAATACATCTAAGGTAAGTCCTCAAGCAAGTTCATTAGGTAAGGCAAGCACTCACTAGGCGGTGTTTGTTCTGAGGGAAGCAACCAACTATGTATTGGTCGTCTTTCTCAAGCAAGCAACAAACAAAGGGCACTCACTAAGCGGTCGTCGTTATCAGGGAAGCACTTACTAGGCGGGGTCGTTCCTCGAGGGTAGAAGCGCACGGGCGTACGAGGCTACAGCGATGATAGGGCTCACTCTATACTAACAATAATAAAGTGAGTTTGTGTTATAGGGCTGGCTCGCAGACAAGGATACAGCGGTGATAGGGCTCGCTTTTAGGGCTCGGGTACACATACAAGTCTACAGTGGTAAGACGGGCGGGCTCTTTACCCTTTAGTCTACATAAGTGCCTAGCAACTAAGGATTCCAGAAGCCAGAAGTAAGCGGGTGGGGCATCAGTAAGTTGGGTGAGGTATGGTTTGTAAATAGAACGAAGAGGGGGTTGGTAAAACTGAAATAAAGCAAGTAAGCATAACTGGCGTTCCTAGGCTGTCCGCTAGTATCTGGGGGTTAAGCCCGCTCGGCCCAATAAAGAGAATAGTGGTACTCCCCTAAGGATTCATGAAGCAAGTGGTTGTTGGTAGCAAAAGTAAAAACATGAATCCAGTGGGCTTTCCTAGGTGCTCCCTCCCTCCATGCAATAAGGCACGCACGGTGTGGGCATCCATTTCTAAGTCCTAAGTTTACTAAGTGCACGGGCAGTAAATATAGGTTGGTGAAGCGGGTGGGTAGTTGTGATTCAAAGTGCCGTCGATCATAGAGCTGTACCGTGTGCCGTACCGTACCGTGCCGTGCCGGGGCTGTTTCGAGGCCGTATGTTGATAACTTGGGTAACTCACATAGAAGCCACTCACTGAAGACAAGCCGTTCACAGAAAGCCATTCACTAACTGCACGAAGCCATTCACTAACTGCACATAGCCTTGTCCCGTACACATAGTTGGAAAAAGCACATAGTCACGTTATTCAACGAGCTAGGCAACTCACTCTATCAACATGTCTAGCCATCCTCTTGTATGGTGCATGGGGAACTCTCTTTCTCGGGTATGTAGTAACGAAGGGGAACTTTTAGATCTCTCTCATTTGTTGTGAACATGGGGAGTCTACTTCGGAACAGCACCTATTGGAACAGGCAAACTATAGTGCAGGTACGCGGGGCAACCCCAGCCGCCTATGTGCCAGGGATCAATCCTCTCCCGGTGGTCGAGCCTGCTTACGCATCCTCTTATTTCATCAAAGCTATACTTCATCGAAGCGTACTCACTATTGGAAAGTACGGAGAATCCCTCACCATCGGAATAGTGAGTGACCCCTCTCCTCTCCTTATCAGTCGAGCCCCCTCTCCTCTCCTTATCAGTCGAGCCCCCTAAAGGGTCCTTATTAGTCGAGCGTGCTTACGCACCCTAAAGGGTCCTTGACAGTCGAGCCCCTACCGGTCCTCACCATATGAATAGTGAGTGGCTCCGCCCCTCTCCCCTCCTCTCAAATAAGTAACCAAAGGCAGTCGAGTGTGCTTACGCACCCTCACCATATGAATAGTGAGTGGCTCCGCCCCTAAGTCATATGGGGCCTTTCGAATGCCGGCAGCCTTCATATTCATATATTATATATGTCATTACGGTCATGATCGAATTCATGACGATCTTCCTGCCTGAATGAGATAGGTAATTACGCTTTAGCAGATCATGCATATCTTATATATGTCATTATGCTATTTTGAGAGATCGAATCAAGTCAAGTTTCGGCAAAGCGCCTGAACTCTAAGAACTTTGAGAGAAGCGCTCCCTCGGCGAGACAACACTCCGTTAGAGCTAATTCCCTCCGAGCTTGAGAGCTAGGGGGTCAGCCCTATCTCAAACAGATATAGAGACAGACATGTGCTTCGGCTACGCTACGAAGCTTTCTCTTTCACTACCACATGCTCATATATAACTACCACCATAACAATGACTGGTCTTTCTTCTCTCTAGCTAGGAAATCACTATCATTATATATGTCATTACGGCAGCCAATGAATTGGATTCAAGTTCAATTGACTTATTGGGTGCCCCTCTCAAATAAGTAACTAGCGTTGGTCGAGCGATGGCGGCCTTATTAGTCGAGCGTTCGTACCTCACCCTGCCGGGGGCATCCTCTCCTCTCCTCTCCTTAACAGTCGAGCACCTAAAGGTCCTTATCAGTCGAGCCCCCTTTCGGGTCCTTGCACTAGGAGCGGAGGTTTTGGAATATTGAGCAACGAATGAATGCATAATGACATATATAATGAGATATTGTTCGTACAAGCATTCAACCTTCCGCCTTCATCACCAGCCAAGTCCAACAGAAGCCTTCACCCAGCCTTAAGCAGACCCGAACCATATGAAATGCATAATGACATAGACTTATTGCCCCACCCAATAAGTCAACCTGGGGTCGAGCACCTAAAGGTCCTTATCAGTCGAGCCCCCTAAAGGGCCCTATATTCTTTAGGGGTCACTCACTATTCATATGGTGAGGGTCCTTAACAGTCGAGCATGCTTGCGCATCCTTAAGGTTAGGGTTTACTTATTGTGTTGGGGGGTTAACAGTCGAGCATGCTTGCGCATCCTTAACAGTCGAGCACCTAAAGGTCCTTATCAGTCGAGCACCTAAAGGTCCTTATCAGTCGAGCCCCCTGTCGGGTCCTTGCTTTCCTAACGTCAAGCAAGCACTACGTTCCTTGCACTAGGAAGCGCAAGCCCCTCCGGGTCCTCTCCCGGTGGTCGAGCAACTCAAGTTCCTTGCTTTCCTAGCGTCAAGCAAGCCCCTACCGGTCCTTGCCCGGTGCGGACAAGCAATAAATTACCTTGCACTAGGAAGCGCAAGCCCCTCCGGGACCTTGCCCTTCCTATTTCTTCTCTGGCGGCTTCGCACCTTGCTTTCCTAACGTCAAGCAAGCAATCAATTTCAATTTACTTATTGGGTGGGGGGGATGAAATGAATAAGAACTGAAAGGTCAATAAGATATAGATATCCACTGAAATGATTCACCGTGCCAAGCATGAAATACATAAAAGCAATAGAAATAGATCTTCCATCGCTCACCACCTCACCCCATTAACGCTAGTTCACGAACAAGCAATCTCACCATCACTTTCACTGTTCTGAGCCAGGATCAAACTCTTTTCTTTAGTCAGTAATGCCAGAGACAGAGATGAAGTATACCAAATACTCATTTCTGATATAATGACATTAAGGAGAACCCAGAGAAAAGATTCGTCAGCGAAGTAATCACTATTATACTATGCTAACTCAGGTATGAGTGAAGCCAGCGATCAGCGAGCAATTGCCGATTTTTGAGGGGCGCCTTAACCGAAAGTATGACTCAAAATAGCCCAATCACTTAGTATTTAGGCATTACTTACTCAAAATATGGGGGATTCTCTCTTATAGAAGATTCCACCTTGACATACGATACCCCACAGGCCCTTTTTGCGCATTCTTTTCTATCAAATAGAGAATAGAGCCTTTCATCAGATGCTTTGTCTATGTCTGCCTTTACTGATGCCAGCCCCCTACGCAACCCATTTCGTGTTTGACCTAGCAGGGTTGGTCCTGACCTTGACGACTCTGGTCCCACCGAATTCGGGATACTAGCCAGGAGAAAGCTTACTTTTTTGACCATTTGACCATTTCTTGGATCTTATTTCCTCTCCCTATTGGTCGAATGTATAAAGACCCTTGTCATTCCATAGGGGATTGACTAGAATGGATTCTATAGGGTTACACATTCTATTGGGTTACGTCCAATCTTTGACGAAGGTTCGTAACTGACCTTACTTATGAAGCGAACGGGCACATTGGCTCTCTCTTCGCGAAGCTAGTTTTGGGGCTTAGAGCCTACCTCGGACTTCGTACTTCTATTGGGTTATAATCCTTCCCCGGCAATACATTGCTGCCAAGCTGGGGTTTCGCCCTACACCCCTACACCTCGAGCTACTCATGCTTGCTCAGATAAGAAGGTCCCGGAGGGGCTTGCGCTTCCTAGTGCAAGGAAAGAAACTGGCAACAGCAGACTAACTCTTCTACGCATCGAAAGGAGGCTTTGAATTGATTCTAGCAAAGCGCTAGTAAGCACCCATTTGTTTATAGACTTCAACAGTTATCGAGATCGAAGGTATCATCCATCGTCGGACCATTTTGACTGGAATATTCTATATCAAAAATCGAAATATATGACTAGAACCGAACCTCCTTGGCTTGGATAGCGGGGTGGTGCCTCGAACCCTAGACTTGCCTCGCTAACAGGAACCCTTACAGTCTGTTTATAAATGTATGATTGAGTCCGGGGCTTCCACACTGGGGTCGCTGAGAAAGAGCCGCCCTTTCCTACTGCGGCTCCCTGCTGAGCCATAGGAAATGTATTAGATAGACTACTTTCTATCTTTCATTTTCCCAGGGAAATGACATTATAGTTGTATTTTTCAGGACCTTCTCGGGTCTTTTCTCATATCAAAAAGGCCTCTCCTTCCTCCCTTTTGTTGGTGCCTCTTTATTGGCAATCCCCTATAGGATTGACTATTCTCTAGATTATATAGGTACACGTACAATCCTATTTGACAATGGTATATGTACAATCCTATTTCACAATGGGTTGTCCCCTTCACCTCGCCTAGCTTTTTTGGACCTGACCCTTGACCTTGAGCTGGTTTGGTACTCACCCTGCCTAGCTTGATGAAACACCCCTATACGGCTCAGCTTTACACAGCCTTCGTTATGGCCTATACGGCTCAGCATTTTAGCCTTCGTTAGGGCCTAGACGGATCAGCATGCCTTCGTTTTGACGTGCTTCATCATTATATATGTCTTTATGCTGGCCTTGAAAGAAGCATGCTCATATTCAACCTAGCCTTAGAGCTTGCTTGCCTAAAGAACAGGAAGGCCAATCCGAGGGGGACACACACTGCACCCCCCCTGGCCCCCCGTACTTACACCGCACACACACACTCAAGTCCGTGAAATTAGACACTTTCAATCTGGCATTTGAGCGGAGGTAAATGGCTCAATGGAACATTTGTCCATACAACTTGAGCTATTGCCTTAGGGGAACATGCTCCGGAGTTGAAGGGACCGCTAAAACCCTACTGCTTGAGGCTTTCATGAGCTTTTCTCCTTAGACACTGGCCTTTCTCTTTGTATGCTACTTGACCTGACTAGAAGAGCTCCAGCTAGGAAGAAGCTCACCGAGGATGCGTAAGCAGGCTCGACCATAAGCCCCCCCACCCAATAAGTAAACCCAAACCGACAGGGGCTCGACTGATAAGGAGAGGAAACCTGCTACCTTCAGAGAAATGAGAATTGTGAGGTACTACGAGAGTTGAAGTCAAGCCCTCCTAGCAGCTCTTACCGAGAGGAACTGGCATTTGTTCTTAAGGAAGCTAGCCTTGTTCTATTATGCTAAATAACTCTTTCATCTTCTCAAGCGGCAAAGCCTCAATGCCAGAGTGCCGTTTAGCTTAGTCTGAGGAAGATCAGTCTATGGGACTCACTCTCTTAGTCTGAGGAAAGACCATCTCTCTCTGAGCATGAGATTCTCCAAGCCAGCTATCCCTCTGAAGCTCACTCTCTTAGGCATGAAGTGAAGGAAAGGAGCTCTCTATCTTATCAATGGAACAATCCTAATCTCTGGTCTGAAGAAGGAACACAAACACTAGGTTGATCGATCCATCAAACTCTGAGCTTGAACTAAGGAACGGTTAGAGCTCTAGGAGTTTGAGTTCAAGGCCTAAAAATCCAACCTCTAAGACAAAACACGCTTGATTGCTACTTGAAATCCACAACGAGGAATCTATCGTCGATATACCCAACGTCGATATACCCAAACTAGTCATACAGCCCTCGTTTGATGAAGAATTTGATGTTGTCTGGCCATTAGCGCAATATCACCTTTTTCAATAAAAAGTGCGTTTATCGCTAGTTTGTCGAGATCCATTATAGATCATTTCCAATATGAACTGGATTTTTTGATTAGGGAACCTCATCATTTCTCATACCATTTGAAGTAGGATCAGTTTGATCTTCTCAGTCGGCGAAGCCTCACTCCTTGCCCTCAGAAGCGCAAGCCCCTCCGGGACCTTTAGGTAGCTCGAAGAAAGAGCTCTTTGGACTCTCTATAGCTCATCAGACTATCTCAGGAAGGGTCCGAATAGAGACAATCTTCATCTGGAAGGATAGGAGCCTCATGCTCAAGGCAAGGACCCCTGATGTTGAGCTGCCCAAACAAACGCTTCAAGTTCCGTAAAGGACAGTACCGCATTCCGATGGGTTAGCCTCCCCCCTTGCGGGGGCCGTCTGGCTCTACCCCTGCCTGTTGGTTTGAACTTCAGGTTCTGGAAAGATTGAGAGGTGTTCTCCGAAGAGAGTTGGTGCTCTCCGAGGGGCCGGACCTTGAGGTGTCCTCCGGAGGCCGGGCACCGTACTGAGAAGCTATCTCTCTATCATCCTTCTCCCCCTCTCTGTTATTGGGGCCCCTCCCCCAATAGAGCAAGCTCCTATCGTCGCTTCCACCTTCTATTACTTCATTTACCATCTTCGTAAGGCCAGGTTCATGTGGGAGAACTTGATAGGCCCCACCCTGAAGGTGAAACTGTTGGGAATTCCTACCTCTATAAAGTCAGCCAAGTAAATAAGCAAGCCATAACTCCATAGATCACTAGGCGAAGTGTTGCTTCTTTGTATAACGTAAAAAACGATTTCATTTCGGTCACTAGCCAGGTATCTAAATGCATAAGGATCAGTTGGCAAGTGAAATCCCGCTAGCATTCGCAAGAAGAAAGTGTGAGTTCGGGCTTTAACTGTAGCAAAGCCCTGTAACGTTACGGAAGGCAGGGAAAAGTGTCTTTTTTCTGGGTTATACCTTACCTGAGCATATCGAGTTCGGAAAGAACTGAATCCACCCCGCCCGGTCAACTTGCTTTGTAACGGACTATCCAATGCTTGTGGGGTCTTTCAATTTCGATATGGATCTCCACCTGGGTCGAGAACTATGAGTGTGAGTGCTGGAGGTAAGGTAAGGGGTAAGGATCACTTACATTGCAAACTAAGTGGTTCCTGATCAATTGGACCTGGAACGGGGTCCGGATCAAACTTATGGTGGTGAGACAACCGGGTCTACGACGGATGCTTCAAATATGGATTTGGATCTGCCATGGTGGTGAAACTCTCATTTTTTATGCTTCTATCGTCTCTGCTCCTGGTGGCATTTATGAAACTTAGTCCACTGGTCCCGGCACCTGGATAGGCATCCGTTATCACTACTACCTAGAGCTTCACAGTGATATCTGGGCATGGAACTCAATCTGCCGTCTTAAGCCTTACTTGTCTTTTTAGAACTAACAGTGGCCCTCAAGCCAAGTATCTTATCTGCCCTGCCTTACTCCAGATACTTACTGCCTACATGCTCTGCCCTCCCACAGACGGACGCTACATGCCCTCCCTCTCTCTATATGGCCCTCGGCTGGGCCCTTCTTTAATGCTGCGCCAGCTGACCGAAGTGGGATTGATATAATAAGCTTCTATTTCCTGAGGTCAGATGAGAAATATGATCCAACACGCTCCTGCATAATGAACAGGCTCGGTATACCTTGGTCCTGAATAAGGGATGCGCAGAGTACTTATACCAGATGGAGGGCTCCTGCTGTTTCGAGTGCTGCTCCTCTTTGGACACTATTCACTATTATAGTGTTATTACATATATAATGAATGACTGGAAAACAATGAATTCAATGATGTTATTACGATGGAGCTTCGCTGAGCCAACTTCCCCCTATTACTACCTCAAATTCATGGAACTATCCATCCTTGAGAAACACCTCCCACTTCGTACTATCTACGTTACTATAGGCCTTTTATAACTGCTTCAAACCTCAAGTCGCCCTTCCTACAGTGCGGTATTTTGATATGAAGGACCTGGTGGCATTCATCAATGGTTGGTGGTTCATTATATGAGCATTCATTGTGTGGTGGATAATAATCTTAATTCAGAATTTCATTCTCTATATTGCATTCATGGTGTGGACCTCTTTCCCCCGAGGGTGTTGAGGGGGATTAAGTGACCCATAGAACAAATTTGAAATGCTCAATTGACTTATTTTGTGCCCCTCTCAAATAAGTAACTAGCTTTTGGTCGAGCCTGCTGTCGCATCCTTTGAATTGAAGCCATTTCCCATCGCCCCCCACTTCAAGGACTTAGGGATTTCTTGATTGTTGTCCTTCCTAGGGCTCTTCTCTTGTGGTTGTGGTTCTCTCTTCTTATTCTCTGGCAGGGGTGGATGCTGTGAAGACGCCAGGTTGATAGCATGCACATAAGTAAAGGCAAGGTAGGCTTCATAAATTCAATAGCACTCGCTCACTGTTCAGCCCACCCAAGCAAGCCGCCCTTCCAAGATAAGGGGTCTGGCTGTAGTTCCTTTCCTCAATGAGGGCAATGCAATACTGTGGGTAGCTTTCAAACTTCCTTCGATTGATCGTGTAGGCTTCAAAAGTGAATACGAATGGTAAAAGTGCCCACCCACCCATTTGGATAGGACTTATAAACAAAGCTGAACTCATACACCAGTCCCAGGTCAGTATTCTAGGGTAATACGTTCTCCTCTATTCCCACCCAATCACGGGGCCCCAAAAAAGGAAGGGGCGAGGTCACAAGCCACTCGACTGACGTAGGAGGGATTTCTCGCTCGACCATAAGGATGCGCAAGCAGGCTCGACTGTTAAGGACCCTTTAGGGGGCTCGACTGATAAGGAGAGGAGAGGACCTTTAGGTGCTCGACCATAAGGTCCGGTAGGGGCTCGACCATAAGGGCCGCCATCGATTTCTCGCTCGACCCTAAGGGCCGCCATCGCCGCCATCGCCGCCATCGCCGCCATCACTGAAACTTGTCCGTGATTCCAGTCATGAATTATATACGTAATTACGTCATTCATTGGTGACTTCGAGACCAGAGATAGTGACATTCATTATATATGTCATTATGCATTTCATATCATATCAGATAGCTAGTGATTTGGCGGCACTTCCCCTTATTATATGTCATTCTTTATGGTAACTTCACTGACTTCTCTTTGCCCTCTACTTTCTCATACCGGGTGAGAAGGTCAAAGGAGTAGGTGAGAGTGGATAGAACCTGCTTTGGGATAGGGAGCAAATAGATCATTTTGTACAAATGGATGTACATCCAACCGAATCCCCAGGATTAGAGATTGTATTATCTACTACTGGTATGCTGGTATGATGAAATGACTGATGCTGGTATGCTAGTATGCTAGGATGCTGGGATGATGACTGATGCTGGGATGGATGCTGGGCTGGATGATGTTAGTAGCTGTAGATTAGGTAGCTAGGTATAGAGATAGAGCTAGCTCATGGTTGGGCGAGGCTGGAAGGGATACAATGAATAGATAAGAAGTTGGCTAACCTGCCCTAATAAGTAAGTGGGTTCCCCTCCTTGGTCGGGCCTTTGGTCTAATTATGGGTTGAGGTCAGGCACTTCAGTGATAGCGAGGGCGCTAGTGAGGATACTTGGTAGGGATAGACAGAGATCACTAAGGTAAGACAAGCCATACAACGAGGATAACCCCCACTTACTTATTAGGGTGGTAGTAAGAGAAGCGGGAGGAAATAACCTACCAGATAGGGTGGCTAAGAGACTATGAAAGGCGGCAAGGGAGACAGAGATAACCCCACTGGTATATTAGGTAGGGTTAGAGAGAAGTTATTGAGCCAACAGATGGTTAGTGCCGATAAGCTTAGTTCCATAACCGTACAGATAGGGCAGTAAGAAAGAGAGGCTATGGGTAAGACAGATAAGAGGGGTTTGACCTACAGCACTTGAGTTAGACCAGAATACGAGTAGGTTTGTGCTATGGGAGAGAAGAGCACGCAGCATTCATTACAGCCTTTGGTTCGAAGTGATAGGTGGAAGGAAGGCGTAGCCATACATCCATCTGTATCGAAGTGATAGGTGGAAGGAAGGCGTAGCCATACATCCATCTGATCCTGTGAGGCTATTCTGATCCTACCAGTGAGGAGACTGACTACAGAGCTGACTACTGATTGAAAGGGTAGGGCGTTTTCACAAGCCACTGAATCTCAAGCTACTGACTCTGGCTGGTAGGGAACGCTTAGCCTTACCAGAGGGTGTACGAAGAAGGCAAGGTTACGAACATGTAGGCAAGTCAGAAGGGAAGTCTGGTAGAATAGAGAAGACTTCTCGCCGAGCTATCAATTTTCCCTCACCATATGAATAGTGAGTGACCCCTCTCCTCTCCTTATCAGTCGAGCCCCCTCTCCTCTCCTTATCAGTCGAGCCCCCTAAAGGGTCCTTATTAGTCGAGCGTGCTTACGCACCCTAAAGGGTCCTTGACAGTCGAGCCCCTACCGGTCCTCACCATATGAATAGTGAGTGGCTCCGCCCCTAAGTAAGAAATATAGGGCCCTATATTTTCACATCTTGGTTACTTCTTCTAGGCTCATAGGCTCCTGACCAGTAGATGAAACTTCTGGAGGATGGCTCAACCTTAGGGAGAGGAAGAAAGGCTGTCCTTACATAAGGTACGTTTAGTTCTTTCCCGCATCGGGGAAGGAGCATAGGCCAATCGATGTTGAGGAGCGGAGAGGCAGGTTCTTTATATACGTTACACCAGAAATGCCAGTGAGGCTCGACCAAGCTAGATCAATGCTTTTCTTTATATACGTTACACCAGAAATGCCAGTGAGGTTGCGAGCGTAATGACATATATAATGAATGACCATCAATGTAGACCGATTCACTTACTCGATCTTCTCTTTCCTCGATGCATAATTACATACATAATGACATATCTCATTCATGACGTAATGACATATCTCATTCATTCATGCATAATGACATATGCCCATAGCAGCATTATTGGATTTACCTTTCTTTCTTCCCCTCAATTCAAAATGAGAGGGTTGATCAGGACAAGCAAGTCTTCAAGTCATTCATTATATACGTAATTACGTGTCTAATCAAGATGCTTTCTTATCTACCACAGCCTTGAGCTTCCCTCACCCTATCTATGGTCGGGTGAGCATTAACACCCTAAGTGACTTATTGGTTCGGGGATTGCGTAATTACATATATAATAAAGATTCAATCGGTTCATCAGCTGGTTCAGATGGACTAATGCAGATAATATGGTAAAGCCCTCTTTTGATTGAAGAGAGCTAGCCCAGTCTCAGATAACAGCATGTCAAAAGCAGACAGGAAAGCCTTTAAGGATCCTACCCCATCTGCGTTGGTTATAGTGGTTTGTAGAGGTTGGTTAGGTAAGGTTGTATGGGTAATCCCTATTTTTTAGTATATCCCATCCAGCATTGGTAGAATAGTGAGCAGTATAAGAGGTAGCATTGGTAAGCATGCCTTGGAAACTGGAACTGGGTTTCAAATGGGGTACTTGGGCAATCCCACTATTGATGTTGAAAAATACCAATATTTGATCAAAAGTATCCTTCACTTCACTGCTAAAGTCAAGTATCTCGTCCCTCACCCATATGATGGATGAGCGAGAAATCCCTAATTGACTTATTGGGTCAAGTAGATCCCTCTATTCAAGGCCCCATATTTGGAGTAAGTAATGCTTTTTAGTCCTTGAAATAGAATTCTTTTCCTCCCCATCCTCTCACAGCGGACGAGCACAACCACCCAGCCACTCAATGGTTAAGGTCAAATCCTATAATAAAAGACCCTGTGTTACCTACTTGCACCTCTTTGATCATTTCTTCCCCTCCTACTTTTCTTTTCTTAATTAGTTTGTCTATGTGCATCAAATCAAGTCCTTCGTCCTTCCCTCATGTTCACCGTAGTCACATCATAGAGGTCAATGGGCGGCTTTCAAGCATTCAATCCCAATAATCATATTAGATAGAGTACTTCTTTTTCTTACCCATGTGGTCTATGTAGGGTCAAAGCACATAGCCATACTGCTAGGTAGTGCTGGAACCCACACAGATGTCTGCAATTTCGGTGGAGTAGGGGAGAGAGACCACAGAGCCTTTTCATGCACCAATGTTCATGCTCCAGACACCTAATGGAGATTGAGTAGGGCATCAAGGAGATGATTCGCACCATGCATGGATAGTGGAAGAGTGAAAAAGCAGGAGTCTAACCCAAATTCTTTGAGGTGAAGAACGGAGAGCAGTGGTGGGGAGTGAAGCCCCAATACAGATAGCAATAAAAGGCCCTAGGTAGGAATGGACAATGAGATCCTAATTAAGTAGAGCGAGCGAGGATATGCAATAGAATCGACGATCCGAAGTGATTCATTGAATGGCCATTTCAACATCCCCTCTTTTATATAGTATTCATAAAATAGAACTGTGTTTGAAGGGAGTGTCTTTCTAAGTGAATCCAATGTATCTCCATTACTATTTATTGAATTCCCCCCTTCCGAATCCATTAATGGTTGAGGGACGACCGACGAGGCCTTCCAATGAGAGCCTCTTCCTCTTCTTTAATGGATGGGAATACTTTCATGAAAAGGATGGCTTTTTTACCTCCTCCGACTGCCTTGAGAAATTCCATGCCCCCGGAGGGACAAGCGGCTTCGCACCATCTTTATTGGCTCCTTTTTGATTAGGGAGTGCAAAAAAATCTTCAAAGAAGGTCTCATATAACCTAATCCAGCAGCACCTCCTGCCCCAAGAGATGAACCAATTCCAGTGCCTATTGATCCTAAATAGAAGGGACCAAGTCAAGTCAGCAGTTGGAGCTCCACCTTTGGAATCCGCGGATAAAGACGAAAGTTTGTGATACTGCATTCAATTAGGAGTGAATTCAATCTCCTACTGCCTTATCCCGACGTGATAGCCTGGACTTGGACTATCAAAGCCTGAATTCCTAGCCCTGCTATGGAATGACTCGATTCTGCCACTGAAGCACCAACCTCGTCAAGATCTGGTTGAAGCAGTTCGAGAGCCCTAGCCTATTCCAATTCCATATCCAAGAGCATACCGCTTGGAATTCGAGTTGTAGATCCGGGGTCTGGATCCGAAACGACCATCAATGGCAGTTTCAGCGGTAAAGGCCAGCCATAGAGGTCGGGGCGAAGACATAGGTATAGCCGGGCGAGGCGGGGGCAGAAGACGACATACAAGGCTTTTGCCGGGCCTGCTCATACGGTACATTTCGAATTCTCCTGCAATTGCAACTCCTCTACGGAAGTGCACTCATAAGAATGAGGAAATGGTGTGGGGCTAAAGAAGGTCCTTGAAGGACTGATAGAATCATATTTGTAATGCTCGGGTTCTACCAGATCTCGGACAACCTGAGGAGCGAGTGTTCTTGCAGGGAAAGCAAGCTCTATCTTACCAGGTTGAGTGCTTTGGAGGGGCAGTCCTCAATTCTTCCACGTATGATAAGGAACTATATCCCCCTGTACAGGCAGTGAAGAAGTGGGTGGAAAGGCTATTTGAAAGCTCGGGAGAGAAGGAGCGATTCATACTGATCATGAGCCATTGAAGTCTTTTCGAACTCGAAGCAAGCTTCGGCAGGCCCATGGAAATGGACGGTCTTCAGCAGTTCAACCAGCGAAAACTCAGATAGAAAGCTAAAGCCTTCAGATAGCATTTTGCACCCGGATCTAGATCCATGGGTTCGAAGTCAGGCCGAACTGGAAGACTGAAGGGCTGTCAAGTTACGCCTTCGGAACCTTTACGTCTATAGGGGCTCCACAGGGACTCTGGAACTCTTATAGTTGCGCGCTTCACTGACTTCCGAGAACTAGTCCAGGGGGAAATTTGGCGAGGCTGCTATCGTCACCTGGCTCAATTGAACCACATTAGCCTAGCTTGTGTAGCAAAGAGTTCAGTCAAGCGAGAAAGGCTGGGAAAGCCCGAGAAAAAGGATTTCTTCTCCCTATCCCTCGACACGATAGAAACGCTCAAAGAGCATAAACCTATTCTCCTTTTTAAGCTGGAAACCTGCCTGACTCGACCTCAGCTCTTTTTTCAAGCTTGCTTTGCTTGGTCTCCACCCCGACTATTGGGTTGGTGAGAGGGAGAATAACCGGGAGGAGAGCTCGACCTCAAATGTTAGGTGACCTTTTAGGATAGAGAAAGGGAGAAGGCTCAACGGACAGGAGGGGAGTTAAGGGTCGAGTGCAAGCCTCTATATAAAGCATGACAGTCTTATCACCTAAAGGTAGTAACGAACTATGGTTCCGTCGTTAAGTAGTATATAAACCGACTCGGTTCTGAGAAATGGTTCTATGCCGTATGCATCAATTGGGTTTGATCCCGGCTTTTCCCGGAACGAATGTATGCTGATCGAACGGATACAGCTTATTATCGTGATCTCGCTTCCCGGGCAGAAGGGGGAGAGATGGAAGCTCGAACCTTGGGGTATAAATAGTTTGGGTCTAAACCTTTGAAAGTTTTAAGCATTCGATCTTAGTTTGGAGAGAGAGGGGGCCTTTAGGAGATCGCTCGACCGACTAACCAAATTAAGGGAGAGGCGCCGAACATGGTTGGAGTAGTGCAGGTCCGCGTAACCTCAGGAAGTGCAAACCCAGCCCCAGCGCTTGTTCTGAACCGCTTTAGTAGTAGTTGCTCTTCTATTCATTCCTAATGAGTTCTCGCTCCGTAACGGAACACTCCTCCTCCTAAAAGAATGACCAACGGGATTTGAATGACGCTCATTATATATGTCATTACGGTTTAGCAGACAATGCATATATGGGCATATGTCATTACGCTTTCTTATCAATGCATATATGGGCATATGTCATAATTACATATATAAAGAATGACCAACGGGAAAGGACATTCTTGCTCGATGACCGGGGAGAGTGAGAGGATGCTACAGCAGGCTCGACCAACGCTAGTTACTTATTTGAGAGCCCAATAAGTAAATTGAAATTGGAAGCTTGCTTTCCTAGCGTCAAGCAAGCCCCTACCGGTCCTTGCTTTCCTAACGTCAAGCAAGCAAGAAATTCCTTGCTCTCTCTTTGGTCGAGCAAGCGGCTTCGCACCTTGCCCGGTGCGGACAAGCAATAAATTACCTTGCACTAGGAAGCGCAAGCCCCTCCGGGACCTTGCCCTTCCTATTTCTTCTCTGGCGGCTTCGCACCTTGCTTTCCTAACGTCAAGCAAGCCCCTACCGGTCCTTGCTTTCCTAACGTCAAGCAAGCAAGAAATTTCAATTGACTTATTGGGTGCCCTTCTCAAATAAGTAACTAGCGTTGGTCGAGCCTGCTGTAGCATCCTCTCCTCTCCTCTCCCTTAGGGTCGAGCACCTAAAGGTCCTCTCCTCTCCTTATCAGTCGAGCCCCCTAAAGGGTCCTTAACAGTCGAGCATGCTTGCGCATCCTTAACAGTCGAGCACCTAAAGGTCCTTATCAGTCGAGCCCCCTGTCGGGTCCTTGCTTTCCTAACGTCAAGCAAGCACTACGTTCCTTGCCCGATGCGGACAAGTGGGTAAACCTTGCCCCCGGAGGGACAAGCGGCTTCGCACCTTCAATTTACTTATTGGGTGGGGGGGGCTTATGGTCGAGCGGCCTTACGGCTCCTTGCTGTCAGATTTTAAGCCCTCAGCTGAGCAGACTGTACAATGTCTGACCGTCCTTCACAGTATATGTTTTCAGTTTCTTTATGATCGTCTGCCTCATTTGGTCCTGTGGCTTTCCGGGGCTTGTACTTCAATGAAGGCTTATCCCCAGGCAGGTGGCCTATTTTCTCTCTTGCAACTAGAACAGATTGAGGCATGCTACTGGAATCATGTTTTCCAACAGCATCACTTTTGGCATCTTTCACCGAAGTGACTTCCTTCGTTGTAGATAGCATCCTTGAAGCACGCAGTGCAATCCATCGTTTTACACCGCCAACTCGCATTCTACGCTTCGCCCGCCCTTATCGATCGAACAAATAAATACAGAAACGGTCTGGCTCTTCCAAACTTAACGACTTAACAAACGATGTTCACTTGGCCGTGTAAAACATGGATTAGCATTATGTTATCCCAACAAGTCATCCTCCATCCAGATAGAGGATTGGGATAAGTGCTATATGAATACTTCGGAATCAGATATGGGATGTTTCTCTCCATTCTCCGTGAGCCACTTATTTCTCCGAAACGGGATATATAAGTGATTTTCTTATTCCTCCCCAGTAAGTCGGCGGCGTTACACCACTGGGATACTTCGAATAAACTGGAGTACATATGGGATACACCGGTGCTAAAACCTCTTCCCGAAATCTCTTCCAAACTGTTGGGGTCGTTGCGGGGCTTCCCCCTTTGTTGGTGTGGAACCAGTTGGTTCCGTGGTTTGGGAATTCTGCTGATCCTAGGTACTCCATCACGGCATGGGGAAATATGAAAAGTGAGGAAGATCAGGCATAACCGGAAGAATTGTGTGGAATAAGTGGATTTATCCGGTTGGGGCATCATTTCTCTGGTTCTATTTATTCCCTTTCCTATATTATATCTATCCAGAAATAGACTCTCGTACGAGTAGTCAAGGTATAGGGATAAATAAGATATAGGGCTTCGGGTGGTCGGTTATTCGTTTACCAACGGAAAGCATGGGAGATTGTATCGAGATATGATGTATACGATATTATGCTTGCTGCCAGGGCCAGGCGTTTTCACGTTATGAAAAGATCCTCTCCCTCTCCTTAACAGTCGAGCACCTAAAGGTCCTTACGGTCGAGCCCTGCCTTCCTTGATGCTTATTGGGTGGTGGGCTTATGGTCTCTATGGTTGAGCCTGCTTACGCTTCCTCTACCACTGTGTCGAGTGTGCTAACGCAACCTCACCCATATGATGGATGAGCTTCCAAATCCCTCACCATCGGAATGGTGAGCCCCTACCGGGCCTCTCCTTGACAGTCGAGTGTGCTATGATGGCGGCCCGTTGGTCGAGCAACTCAAGTTCCTCTCCCGTTGGTCGAGCCCTGCCGGGGGCATCCTCTCCTTATCAGTCGAGCCCCGTTGCCGGTCCTTGATGCTTATTGGGTGGTGGGCGGTGGTCGAGCAACTCAAGTTCCTCTCGATGGCGGCCTTAACAGTCGAGCGATGGCGGCCTTAACAGTCGAGCGTTCGTTACCTCACCCTGCCGGGGGCATCCTCTCCTGTTAGTCGAGCATGCTTACGCATCCTACTAATTTGGCCATTTCAGGAGGCGGAGGTTTTGATGCGTAATTACATATATAATTCATTCATGCAGAATGACATATCTCGAATGACGTAATTACGTATATAATGAATGACTGGAATCACTACGTTCTCTCGAAGAATTGATCAAAGAATTAGATAGGTAATTCCGTAATGACATATATAATGAGAGTGATTTCTTATCTATTCGGCATCTCCAAACCTCCCTCCCCTTGGAAGGCTGGTGGGTACAGTTGGGCATGCATGTGGGGTACAGAGCAGATTTGACCGAAAGCGTTGACCACCCGGCAACCCTGATTCAAGTTCACCTGATACGGAAAACCTGCAACATAAAGCTACAGGGCGGGAAGTCGTTATGTTGTGGAGTGCGTCAATGCAATGCTTATCGGTCCCGATCGGTGAGAGCTGTTCCACACTTTAGTTACCGAACCGACCGAGTCCCCGTAGGGGCATGAGCACAGCAGGTTCAAGATTGGATCCGAGACGAGGTTAACTAAATCGATATGCTCGTAAGTAAACAAGCATGGCTAAATCTCATCTGGTGGGGAACATGGGTAACTTCATATCTCTCGTTCGGTGGGTGATTCATAAAGCCTAACACGTGCCAACCGTTATAGCGGCACTTTCCCTCTAGTAGTATACCTGTCCAATTCATTATATCATCAGTCTACTCTTTTTGGGGGGAAGAATTAGAGCATTTATTCCGACCCATTCCCACCTATTCTATTGCATGTCCCCAGATTCCGTTCCAGTGATTCTTCTCCATCTCCAAAGGGTAGGGTGTGGAGTTCACTGCACCGACCCATTCCCCCTAATCTATTGCATGTTCCCAGGTTCAGTTCGACTCTATGTCAACCTAACATTCATTCAAGCATTTCCTATCTATTTCACCGCCCACGAACCTATTTCCGATCACTTTTCCCTCAATAGGCGCCCACCTGACTACTATTTGGCTCTACCTGAAAAGCCACCACCTGGGGAACTCCTTCCTGGAGGGAAAGATTGATCTATATTTTTCAATTCTTTTTCCCGCATAGAACGTCTGCTTTTCAGTTTTGTCACTATTAGATCAATCTTCCCCTCGTGTAGGAAAGGAATTTTGGCTTTTCCCAATTTGGAACCATAGCGTTTTTTTATGCTGCTGATGGTTGTTTTGTGGAAAAGTGCCAAATTCTCAACGCATCTTTCAAGTATTTGGCGCTGAAGCCTTCCACTATCAATTACATATCCACCTCTGTAGGTTCTATGTCTTATAACGGCTCTTATTCGTCCTTTGATATTGACATTGGTTAGCGAAGGAACAACCGGAACTGTATCCAAGGGGCTTACCTTCTGTATCGGTAGTGGACCGCTTCCTCCAACAAGGGTTGTACCAGCATGTAGATCCTGGACCACAGAAGCCATCTCCTGCACCTTGACAATGGGGTGGTGTGTCGAGTCGGCTGATGGGTGCGAGGCTTCTTCGTTAGTGGCGTCTTGGTAAATAGCTAAACCAACTGTGTAACCCCTTCTTTTACCTCCTGACCGGTCCATGAGTCTTTGACCGTCGTAACTATCTGTGGCATTGGGAAAGTCGACTTTGATGGACTGACGCCACCGGAGGTTTGGCCTTTCCCTGAGATTGGGCTGGGCTGTGGTCGATGTTCTACCTCTTTCCTCTTATTCGGGCGAATTAGGGCAAGCTCTCTTCCTGGGGTGGCGCCTAGCGGTATGAGTACCTCATAAAACTCACCCTCATATGTCGGTTGCAGCGTCTTCTTTGGGGACAAGAACACGGGTCCTTGTGCTGCGGCCATGGTTTTCATACCAATCCCGCTTTTTACGCTCTTCCTCTCCTCTCCTCTCCCTCTCCCTCTCCTTAACAGTCGAGCACCTAAAGGTCCTTAAGGTCGAGCACCTAAAGGTCCTTATGGTCGAGCACCTAAAGGTCCTCTCCTCTCCTTATCAGTCGAGCCCCCTAAAGGGTCCTTAACAGTCGAGCATGCTTGCGCATCCTTAACAGTCGAGCACCTAAAGGTCCTTATCAGTCGAGCCCCCTGTCGGGTCCTTGCACTCGGAAGCGCAAGACCTCCGGACCTTCACTGCCTTCTCATTTAGTATGAAGGGCAGAGGGCTAACCTCTATCCGGTTTCCGCCTTCCATGATAGGTCGGATATAGCAGCTATCTCTTGTCACCTCGAACTGGAGCCGCTGCTTATAATGGTTTATGATATGTCGGGGGACCCGGACTTGCTCTTGAGTGACTTCAATTATTCTGTCATACCATTAACTGACTGATTTGTCATTGAATTCCACGTTATCTATATCTTTCTGCAACCTCCAGGGTGCATATGCCGCGGAAACAACGCCACCTCGTTCTGGGGCAAGTTTTGATTTACCGCCTTGTTCGGTAAGATTACTCCCTAGGGTTAGGATTTCGAAGATTGAGAGGCTCGACCAAACACCACGGTAGAATAACACGACCACGCCTTCATGTTCCACGTATTATAATGGCGGGTATACGGCCAGGCCTATTGAAATTCAGACCTCTATTGTGATCCAGCAAACACCAAATGTTTTTGTGGCTCGGTAACATGTCCAGCATGAGTCCTGGGAAGATCCTTCGGTAACTTAAGTCCGTGGTAAGTTGTTACATCCAGCAGCATAAGAGTCCTTGTTAACATGGAGCTTTATTTCCCATTGGGGTTCCACATCTGATACGGCCACCATGAGGTTCCACTACCGAGAGGGTAAGGTAGGACATGAACGAGGTTCAAAAACGAAGAGTGATAGTAGTGCCTTATTAGGTTTCACAACCGATAGGGGTTGGCACTATCAGGATCCCGCATGAATGAGGCCGTGGTAATAAGTCCATCATCGAGCGGTTACCATCCAGCATGAGAGTCCTGCTGGGAGAGATCCATAGAGCAGAGCCGTAAGTGAAGCTAGTCCCCTGAACTCTAGCAAAGTAATGTGTCCGTGTCATTCCTAAGATTATATACGAGCTCGCATGGAGACGTTTACCTTGTCCTTGGGTTGCCAGTCATCATCATATTAAAGAGGGTAGGTGATCTACTTAGCACCCACCCATGGTTTACTCCACAGGGAGAGCCGTGATACACGTTCACCATATGGTCCCATTAATATGTGATATTGCATGCATACGTTCAACTTGTCCATGTTCTATTTATTATTTATTCCATTAAAATCATCATAGCTCCGTGAAAGCCCTATAGTTAGGCCTCTATATATAGTTGTCCATTCATCTCATTAGTCCATGTAAATAAGCTTTTAGAAACTAGCTTATTATATCACTTAGTTCCATGGACACACTATGCCCCGCCTTAAACCTACTGTTCTATAAACCTACTGTTATATGGTAGGCCATGCCAGGTGTAATGCCAGTAGTCGATCCAAGTTAGAACATAGATATTTGCATCGATACGTCCTTGCCATTGTTGTAATAATTTGTCATCTATGCCCTAACCTTTCACCGGCCTCTATGAATAAGACAGTCCTACAGGAAGGAGGATGTGCATCTCTAGCTCTCCATATACCGCTACATAGGGGAATGTTTCTTCTACCTGGACTGGATGGATGGAATACCCGGTTCGGAGCAAGCACAAATATGAAAGTTGATATCTTATAGGTTATGAATGCCCCTGCACCCAGGCCCACTTAAGCCAATAGTAAAGAGAATAAAATACCCATTTCACAACCTGAATCCAGACCATTTCATTGGTGGAGCCGTAGCAGAGACAGCTAGCTCAACAGGCCTTCACAACTCTATCTAAGTCGTCCCTGTAAGCCGACTCGCTTCTGCTGAGAGGCAGGGATATGCTGTCAATTGCTTTGCTTTTAGGTCATGTTAGCTAGGTCTGGTATGGCACCGAAACCATGACAGTATGAGGTTCCACCACTACCAATAGGGGACCACTACACTATCAGGTGAAGTGAGTTAGGCCGATAGCAAGTGAGCCATATCCCCTAGGCTTAAAGGTTTAGCGTGGATGCAGCTCTAACTCTTTTGGCGAAAGGAAGGAGGAGGATAGAGGAGACTCATCCCTCAGGAAGGGTAATAATCCAATGGGAACTAATCGACGCCCATTCCATCGAATGGATTCATCCCCACTACCACCATAAAGGTCATTGCCGGTAAGCCAATAGCCACCAGTAGTGTATAATCGCCAGTCACATTGTGGATCTTGCCATACCATACAGCCTTGCATATCTACGTTGAACTTGACTCGCATCTATACGTTTCATTTTTAGATTGTAAAAAGTTCCATTTCAATAGAGGTAAGTGTGATCCTTAACACCTTAATAAGAATGGCAAAATAGAGTGCATCAAAGGAAACCTGTACAATGGAACAATAGAGCCGAGCGTACCCTGGACGGAACACAGTTCCCCCTACTAGGATAGGTGATCATTAGCACCCATCCCACATTACTCCCTAAGTAAGTACACAATAAATAAGGACCTCTACAGATAGCAGGAGGGGGAGACTTACAACGTGTTTCCGGAAAGGGGAAGGGGAACCCTATATGGGAGAAAAAGCAGCTGCTATATCCGGTAGCCTAGCTCTACTCTCTGTGCTTAGCCTCTATGTAGTGCGAGTTCAAAAGGTCTTCCATTTTTTGAAAAAGAGAATAAGCTTCTTTAGCGGCTAGACCTACTACACAACCTATTACTATACAATATTGCCATGGAGACGACCCTTCGGTTACTTTCCTCGTAACCTCGGTAAAGGGGTTACCTTGTCCCATTTTATTAATAGGTGGGGGATCCTTAGTCGAGAGGACCGATGATAAGTTAACCCTCTCAAAAAGCAAATAAGCTAGGTTGTTAGTTAGCAGTTGAATCCATCATAATGTTTCTCTCTGTCTTGAGAGCCTGGATTCCTTCTGAACTCAATAAATGGATAGCTCTGAGCACCATTATTTCCTAAGTACATCACACTTGGAAAAGCAAATATCCCCTTGCACTCGGAAGCGCAAGACCCTCCGGACCTTCTTTTTTTGTTTAGTTGGGATATATTCCCAAAACCTATCATTTTGTTGGGTTTGATAAGAAGGTCACCATATCTATCTGGGCGAAGAAAAATGGATTTGTTCATTCCTGGAGCCTACCATATACAAGATCGCATATATACGACCTTTCGGTGCATTCCCTCGTACCTCAGGAATGGTTCAACTTTTCCTTGTTCGTAGGGCGGCTAGTAGTACTACTTGAAAGCTTTGGAAGCTAATGATAGTAATGATAGTTGATAGTAATGTAGTTTCCTATTGGGAATAATCTTCCATGGGAAAGATATAGGGTTTTAATACAATTGGGAATAGATATAGTAGGGAAAGATTTATATATGGATAATATCCATATTTCCCCACAATAGAGAAGATGGAATATTGATCCCATCCCTAACTACAAAAGCTCAACTACTTTCCTAAGGTTATGATGAGAGAAGTGTCCCCTTTTCAATATAAGAAGGATATCGCATATCTATGGTTTCACTTTTATATTGAAATAGGGATAGGTGTGATCTACCCATTACCTGTAGGGATGCTCTTGCATCCAGGCCCACCTCCTTAGCTGAGATGGCCTCAGGTTGTTCGGCACCATACCTACTACCACATACTACTAAGGGTGGACTAGAGCTCTCTGTTCCCACGTTCGTTTCCAGGAAGTGAGTGAGATTAGTAAGAGAGAAGGTTCCCCCATCTCAACCAATTTCCTCCTAATTTGTCAGATTTCCAACCTCTGGAGCGGAAGCAGGCTCGACTGTTAAGGAGAGGAACTGTCTGAGTTAATGAATGGTAATCAAGAAGAAGGGGAATAATCCCACATACGATACTCGCATGGAGACGTTGAACTTGTCCCCATTTGAGGTGATCCTTGCACTAGGAAGCGCAAGCCCCTCCGGTCCTGACACCCCACCTAAAGAAAAAACCAGTTGAATCCATGTTTGTTGTTGTGGTGATATCAATGGACGACGAGATCAGATTTCGAAACCTTTCGTTCATTTTGTGTTTTTCATTTTTCAAAACTTCCTTGCACTAGGAAGCGCAAGCCCCTCCGGGTCCTTGCTTTCCTAACGTCAAGCAAGCACTACGTTCCTTGCCCTCCTATTCTGGCGGCTTCGCACCTTTTTCGGTGCAATATGAGAAAATCCCCCTACCTTATTATCTGGGATATCAAATGGAGATTATTGTGAATAAACTAGACCATTTCATGAGGTTTCTCTCTGTGATAACTATTATGTCCTTATAAACGAAATATAGAGATTCCTTTGATCTATGTAATCCATAGGTAGAGGTCTGCTGTGGTTGGGGTGGGACCGTACCTGGGTTACAACCTCTTGAGGTGGTGATTCAATTATCCATCCTTAGGAGCACCCTAAGTGTAAACCACTGGGACATAGAATCCATGTCCTCCATGTTGTTTGGTTGGGACATACTCAAACCCTCCTAATTTCATATTTTTCCATAGTCAAAACCTCATTTTGATGGGTCCAATGAGAATTCCTACTCACTCATGCGGGTATCTAAAATGGAGATTTTCTTTAGTAAGACCATTTCCTGAGGGTTCTCTCTAATAGCTCCTATAGCTATGCCCTTCTGAACTAAATGAATCCATAGGATTAGCACCCTAAGTGACACACTTGGGAAGTATACACCACTTGGGATAGTCTCCCCATCCCATCATATGTGGTTTGTTCAGTTGGTTGGTCCATGCAAAACTTCCTCATTCCACATTTTGCCATAGTCAAAATAATCTATTTTGGATGGATCCGATGAAAAAAAGCTCCTCTCTCTCATCGGGGGTCGAAAATGGATATTATTATCTATGAACATTGGTATTTCCGGAGCTTTCCCTAGTGTGGTTAGTTGGTTGGATATCGCCATATCCCCCCATAGGATGAAGCTATACCCCGCTGATATAGTGATTCAATGGGGCATTAAGGGGAAAAGAAACCCAGATCCATACATGTAGGCCATACCTTTAAGACTTTTATAGCTGTTCCGGTTCCCGCGTGCCCAGGTAAGACCTACTACAAAACCTATTCTCATTTATATACGAGCTCGCATGGAGAAGTTGAACTTGTCCGTAAGAGGTGAATCAGCCAGACCTACAACTACAACCTATTACTATACAATACTTCCAGTTGCTTAGTCAGTACAGTTAGCCCTATGACACTTGTTTGCTTAGTCTTAAGATGACAACTTCTACTTCTTATGATACTAGCGATCTCTACGTGTCGCATATCTACTACGTTTTATTTGTCCATTCCTCCATGCAAGATGCAACAAACACAATCTGAAATTGAGTTGGATGCTGTGTCGAACTCTAGCGAAGAAGCTTCTTGATTGTGTCCATCCAAAAAAGAAAAGAAGAAATATGGATCTAATGCACTAGCTCTTTTACCTAGGCTACAATAAACAGGACTAAGGCTAAGGTCTTGTCCTTCCTGCCTCTTAGCTGAAGTCCGTAGACCAGGCGTCAACTAGCAGGAGAGCATTCACTGACAGCTTCAGTTTGCGGGAAGATCCATTGACATTTTGCCTTTGTCAAAACCTAATTTTGATAGGTTCAAAGAAAGAAGCTCTGGTCAGGCTCTCTCTGTATCCCCAGCTACTTATTCACCCTTTGGCTACTCAACTACATTGTAACAAGAAATTGATATGCAATATATGATTATTGCATCTCTACGTTGAACCTATTTAGAAGAAGTTCTAACTCTAACAACAACTATGTTATGTTCTTATCTCTGTCTTGTTGAGCCCAGTTCAACTAGCTTGTTTTCAACTTGCCTTGTGCCGCAGAACCAGATAACTACCATTTATATATGAGCTTGCATGGAGAAGTTGACCTTGTCCTTTGTGACAATAATAATAGATATTAAGACCAGTCATAGTACCTCGACATAGCCCCATCATAGTAGCAATAGTCAATTAATCATTCATTGTCAAGATTTTCTATGAGTATAGAATAACCTATTTCTTAATGCCTGATTCTTTCTCTTTCTTTCTCACTTGCCGTTGTTATTGTTATGGCTGCTGTAGTTAAACCTCTCTAGTTCTACTAAAGAATCAAAATCAAATCATTGATTGGTGTCAGGTCATAAAAACAACATAGGGGATAGGCTATAACTCATGGGAATCCCCATAGGCCCTATCGTAGTCAGTCCCTAGTTCCTTCGGGTGTGACCAGCAGCATGAGAGTCCGTATAGCTCTTTGTATGTATGGTATGTATGTCCTTCTGAACTAAATATAGTGGTTGTATTGTAACAACCATTCCCACCATTCCATTGTAACCATTCCCATTCCCATTCCCATAGAGAAGATTATCTCCATGTTATTCTTCTGGTTGGACATATCCCCACATCCAAAACATCCTAATTTGCCATTTTGATCTAGTCAAAACATCATTTGGATGTGGATCCAATGGAAAGCTCTCCCATCATCAGGGATCTCAAATAGAGATTCTTCTTTAGTCATAACGTCATTTCCTGAAGTTTCTCTCTAGATCCAAATAGATAGTCCTGGCATGATAGTTCCAGGTGGGTTAGTTAGTGGGTAGAACCATCTAAAATAGGACATTTCAGGAAATGCGCATACCTACGTTGACCTTGTTGTCCCAGAAGTGTACCCCTTCCTTCTGAACTAAATATATTGGGGATTTCAACAAATAGGAGCCAGGGGAATCAAATTTTGCTGATGGACTTATTGGGTCCATTACCCAATATAGCCCTTAGCCCAGGAACCAATTTACCTAAAATAGCCACAGAAATCCATACGGACCATATCCTTCATTTCCTACCATGGGTGGGGCAACAGCAGCGAAACGGGAGCAAGCGGTCGGAGCTGCCTAGAAGAATACGAAATCATAACCCTGCAGCCGGGAAATGGGGTAATTCTACCCTTTGTTCATGGTAATTGATTAGGACCTCAGGGATGCATGCCCACAAACCTACCTATGAGTTTTTTGCGCCTACCATCCAGACATCTACCACTCTACCTAGTAACCGGCTGCCTTCGCGAATATATAATCCTTTGGGGTTAACTTGTAATGAGAAAACACGTATATAAAATAGAAAGGATCCCGGAATGATTTTCTGCGGCTACACTTCCCTATCACTATCACGCACGTGGGGAGGAACGGAACTCTCACGCTTCCCACCAAACCAAACTGATCAAAATAGAAAAAAAGGTACGTAGTCGCTTGTCCGCACCGGGCAAGGCAAAATTACCTCACATACTCCACCTCTAGAGTCATATAGTAGGGAGGATATGACCCTATCCAATGAATGTGATCCTTTCTCATTCACTCTATCATTAGCCATCCATATTCCACTACCTTTAGACTTGTATAGTGCTAGATGATTGGTCTAACTACGGTATATACATCTCTGTACAACCTCCATAGGGAGGGTCTCCGATATCCATACTTAGACTAGTTTCCCTAATATTCTCTATTTCACCATGTACTTAGTAAAGGCATCCATATACTAATAAAACACCCCTTATCTCATCTAAATCAGATCATATCTAGCACCCCTTGTCACTATATCTCAGATGGCATATATTAGGTTCCTTGGTATAAAATCACTATGATACATGCTTATTGCAAGTGTAACTAGTGAAAATGCTATCATAATAGCTAGTTTGATTGTGTTACAAATTTGAAACTATGTAGTAGAGATACCTAATGCGTCCTTCCATGCGCAAGGTCTAGGATGACCAAGTCAAATGTAGTCTACTCCTGCATCACTCATATCTAGCAGTAATGATTACTTCCTGCTCTACTCTATCACCAGTAATATGTTACACTATAAGGTACATGACTTCCTATAGAATTATCATCATCTATTCCTCTCCCTCATGGTCGAGCCTGCTTGCGCATCCTATGAAAATCTAACATGTGTGACTCTATATCCTAGTTAAGAAGCACCTCTCTCAATTGCTTTTGCACTATATATAGATATCTGACTCCATCACATGGCCTCTAGTATCCCTTCCTATCTTAATAATGCAAAATCATCTACATGCTAGCCTCACTGGCCCTAAACCTCGATCATTATCTTACACTATATGAGTCTTGCTACTCTAGATGGCCGCCTAGGTAATACAATCATAAGAATATTTTTAGGAGACTTTACTTGTGGTGGGAAGGATGGAAGGTCATAGGAAATGAGTGCTAGATCTACTACTCTATGCTTAGTGGGTGGCTGTAGTGGAATGTGTGTCTTATCCTCCTCTATCTTCTTAATGATCTCCTCTCCATCACAATGCTTTAACCGTAAGATTCACCCACCTGACCTGACGCGGTCGATCCTACCTTTGAAAGCAAGCACCGTACCTTGGTTCCGTACTCTGGTATTGGCTTGACCACACCACCACACCACCACGAGTTCAGCGAGTGGCCTGGTTCCGTACATGAGAAGGTTCTTTTTTTTTGAGGACCCGGTAGGGTGAGGTAACGAACGCTCGACTAATAAGGAGAGGGGGCTCTCAATCTAAGGAGAGGAAAGAGAAAAGGCGCCTACTTATTGAGAATTTCTCCTACTTCCGGTAAAGGAAAGACCCTTGGATGAAGGACACTCCGTATTCCAGCGGGAACTAGAGGAAAGACCCGGTTCCGTGGGCGTTAAGGATTGGATGGAAAGACTCTTGAGAGCCTGAGGAAAGGCCCGAGGATCCATTGCTTCTATAGATCCATTCCACTAATCCAGCTCAAGTTATTGGAAGGACTCCAGCGTGGTCCCCATCCCAGCGACTAATGCCTGGTTCCGTACATATTGATAAGAAAGTAAGAACTTGAATATGAATGTAGGGGCAACTCTAAAGGATCCATTCTCTTTTCACCCTTTAGTAGATTTGTGAATTAGCAGCTTATATTGGAGCGGTAGGTAACTGACTCTGGTTAGGAATGGCGCAAAAAAGAGGGCCTTAGGGCATCGATCGTACCCTATATATCGTATACAAATAGATATATCTCATTATCAAAGCCCTAAAGCAAGCACTTGAGCTAGCCGTAAGAGCGCGGCAAAGCAAGCCTTCCTCGATTGAAGCATGGGTCGCATGCAACCAAGCCCTGCCTTACATGCCCCACCCCCTTGCACACGCTACAGTTTCCAACCCATTGACCTCCATCAAACCAGTGCCCTACATGTTCAACTGCAATCAAAGGAAGCACCATCAAGGCTGTTGACATTCACTAGGCCAAGCAACGCTTCAACGCAAAAGGGACTTCCAATATACCAATTCAATGGCAGGGAAGGAGGGTCTCCATCACATCAAGGAAGCATTTCAGCTTGTTATTCTAGCACATTTCTTTGCTAACCTTACTTCACCTTCCTACCTACCTTCTGACATTCAATGGAACGAAGCACATTCATTAACGCCCATTTAGGCTCTTGACATTCACTAGGCCAAGCAACGCTGTCAAGGCACCATTTTGACCCTTAGCAAAATTCAATTGCAGGGCAGGGGAACAGGAAATTCTATCCCATCAAAGCAAGCGGATCGGGTGAAACGAACAGGCATTCTCAAAGCGGGTGTTATAAAAGCCCTCCCGAGCTAGCGCTCGGAAACTCCATAAAAACGAATGGGTGCGTAGGACCGGACCTGGGAGCTTCTCCTGCTCATTTCTCATCCTTTTGGCAGGCATAACTATCTCATTCTCCATCGTACCTAGGAGCGGCACCTTAACCATATCCTTTTTAAGCAGTACGAGTTTGAGTTCGATCGGATAATAGAGCTGGAGCGAGTGAGAATTAGAAAAGAAAGTCAAATAGAGTCATCATCAGCCGAGGGAAGTCGAGCAGCAACGAAACCCTTCTTTCTCGGTCGCATGCATAACTCTTTCTTTTCCGAAGAATATCCTAAGGCTCCGGTAGGCCCCCTGAACCAAACGAAGGTGGGATGAAACATCATCGGTACGAATTGAACCTGTAATGACTAAAGTTGCCGAAGCCTACTCTTCTTTTATTGGGCTATTGAGAGAGAAGAATCGAAATTTGATCCGGCCCGAACAGGCGAATCAGGCAGTTTCAGGCACCTTCTCAGTAGCGGTATCATAGTCTCGGTATCGGGTCACATTGATGCTATGAAATCCTATTCCATCGGCAGGCTTACCAAAACCTAAGTTGCGGAATGAAACCACTTAAGAAAGCTTCAAAGCAGTTGTTATTGAACCGGAATCAGAGGCGGAATGAACTAGTGGGTATGCAGGGGCGGATCAATTCGTATCATATTATATACCATATTGTAGAGTAGAAGTAACAAGATTCATGGGTTTGTCAACAGCTTGGAACGAACGCTTTATCTAAACCATTCCTAGTGTTTCTATTGCCAACTCTATTCCTTTCACTGCCAGTAGGACCTCTTCCCTCAACCTTCTATGGCCAACTAAAACCAAGAGACTTAGAAAATCACTATTCGAACAGCATCCTTCACTCCGAAAGGGAAACACCTACTAATCTTGTTCACCCCGGGCGCACTAGCACCCCTAGGAACCTTTGAATCGTAGTCAAAAGCTTGATCGTATGCACTGGCGGAACACTATCTATCTATGCGGAGATCAAATCTTGGGGTGTGTGGGAGAAAAGTGTCTGGATTCGAATAGGCAGAATATAAAAGTGAGTACTAAGGTGGCCTTTTGCCTCCCCTTTCCGGCGGTGTACCAACAGCCCCGGAGAAAGCAGAAACAGTAGGGATTGGACCATCATTAGCGTGAAATAGTTATTGGGCAGATCCAATCATTGTAGCGGCAGAATGAGTCAACTATGGATCGGGAGTAGACTCGGCTTACTTGTAATCAGCAGGGGCTTCGTCACCAAGTGCTTCATCATAAGTTCAAGTTCCGATCGGAGCTATATCGAATTGAATTCGACCCTAGCTATAACAAAATGATTAGCTGCAAGGAGGAGAGGAACCAATAGCAGAGTCAACAGGTGCAACCGAAACACCAACCATTTACGCATTACGGAGAGGAAATTCTATCATTGGCGAGCACAGATAGGCGTATCAGTAGCATTCATTATTATTATTCTGATTCTATCCCGGTCTCGGCCAGCGGCAGCTCACACAGTATGGTGTCCTTTCTTATTGGCTAGCGGCGGGATCCCCAAAACAAAACACAGATCGGCTATGATTGGCTATCAGCTATGACTTCCTTGTGTCTATGATTGTCTATCATCTATGATCGGCTACCGGGTATCGGCTATAACTGGTGGTTATGGGGGCTATGTCTGGCGGATCATCGAAAAGTTCATTAACGTATGTAACGCATCGTCATTCCTTCCATCCATGATTCGAGGGAGGAACGGTTCCGTAGATGTAAGTGAGGTAGGAACCCCGTGTTCCTTAGCGGTAAGTGAGGTCGAGGGTCGAGGGTAAATGAAAGCATCGAGTTATTCGGTGGGGGAAGGTGACAAGGTCGAGGAGGTAGATCTAGATCGACGGGCAGGAATATTGAGACGGACAGCAAGAGAAATCGATCAGTTCTCCGATTCGGTGGTATTGTATCGCGAAGCATAATCATCGGGTCTAGCCTCACGGGGTGGTGGGGTCTAGCCAGCAAGCAATCAATCCCCGTCAAGTTTTTCATTGCATCCAGTCCTCCAGTTAGGAACATGCCATTGTTCCATACCGTACTAACACAACTTCTTAATTACATTATATACGTGAAAACACAAAACCCAAAAGAATAAGCCAAGCACCACGGCCTTACGTACTAACAAAGCTAACAAACTCACCTCAAACTAACCACTCGCTGGCACGTGTGAAATAGAAAAGGTCAATATATAATGACCAGCACAAGTACCTCCTTCCATACATGTTGAATCTAGAAAATCACGTAGCCTCCTTTTGTATATGGTTGTCCTTTCCGTTATCCGAGCTGAGTAACCAAGTAGAGTAGCTGAGTAGAGTGACCAAGTCGATTAGCCAAGGAGAGTATCCCAGCCCAGCTATGACCGGCTTACTACAATGACTGTCTATGGGTGACCACCGGCTATGGGTGACCACTGGCTATGGGTGACTATCAGCGGCTATGACCACTGGCTACTGGTTTTGTAAATGACCTTCTAGTAAGGACCTTCTAGTTCTGACTGGCTTATGGCTATGATATTTTTTGAGGGGAATCAATATCATATTTGAGATTCTAGGCAACGACTGTTTCCATCCCAGCCCGGTAGCCAAGCCAAGTAGCCCGAGCAGCCAAAATGCTTATCTGAAAACAAAAGGGCTCAATGTCATCAGGTGGTAACAATGGTGTCCTTCTCCTCTCTCATGTATGGTGGGAACGATGGGGTATCTCACCTCATCAGTTGGGAACATGGGGGACCTCACTCACTCTCTATCGGGTAAGGTGGCTTGAAAGGGGCCTTCTATCGGAAACATGGACTGGGTGGATAAGGAGTTAGGGTAATGGGTGCACTTCAAACAGAGACTACATCACGCACTTCTCTGGCACGGCACTACCCGACCTGCGTGAATGCCACTACCTAACAAGCATGAATAGCTCAAACTACCTCCCCTCCCTGAAGACTATATCCCCCCCCTGATGACCCTTCCATTGCGTATGATCCCTCAATGGGTGAATCATATATAACGAGAATACCTCTCCAGTAAATGCACCGAGGCCGCCCGTAAGACTAATTGGGCCCTGCTCTCAGAAGATATTCAGTTGGTGTACCCATATCAGAAGACTGTGCGTCTGTGCGCCCCTTTCTCGTAAGAAGGCTGTGCGCCCCTTTCTCGTAAGAAGGCTGTGCGCCCCTCTCGGAAGACAATCAGTATCGATCAATCAATAACTATAAAGCATCAGTCACTTCCGTTGAATCGCCTCTCTGTGTAGATATGGGCAATCAATGCAATAAATCAATCAATTGGGCCACCCCTCTGTTGTCTGTTGCCCGTTGGGCCACTGGGGACTCCTCTGAATCAATCAATGCAATCAATGAATCACTATCCGATCAGTCATCTCCCTGAGTGTCATTCCCTTCCTAGGGTGAATGCAACTATGTGTCTGGGGATGATTCTAAACAGGTGCATTGTAAGTAAGCATTGTGTCTCTATCGGTTCCAAAATCTACAAGAAGACATTGACTCCTGGCCTCAACTATGGGCTATCGTCAATGAGAACTAACAATGGCTCAACCTGACCTTTCCCTGTGTCTAATGTCTAAACCAACCTCCCCTCCCGGAATAATCCTATCCCCTTCCCTGATGACCTTTCCTTTGCGCGTATGATCTTCAACAGGTGCATCGTAAGTAATGCATTGTTCGTGTCATCCAATCGAGGTAGGAACAAAGATTCCGTAGCGATAAGTGAACTGAAGCTGTAGTGCTATCGTGTAGGTTCCCTCTCTTATGTCTGTAGGCAACTGGTTTCCTTAATCTCTTCTCTCGTCAACCCCAGCTGCCTTAGTTCCCAGGTTGAAAATATAGAAAAGCAAGCAATCAAAATCAACATTGACATCGAATCTGGACATTGAATCCATTTCCACATCCACCTGTCCGCTGATACCGGCCAGCAGCATAAGCATAAGATTCATATCTTTATCGGTGCAACTCACGGAACTAGGGTATGAACTGACTGGGGTATGGATTGAATATAAATAGACTGAACGTATATGGACTACTGTACGGCTCTGACTGGTAGGCTATGAGAAACTATGATGGGGACTATTGGCTGATTGGCGCTGACAGGCTATAAGATGACCTTCTGACGATGAGAACTGGCTCTGACTGGGGACTATGACTGGCGTCTCTCGGCAATGAGAACTGGCTATTGACAATGATAACTGTCAATGATTGTCAATCGGCTATGACTGCTACGGTCTGATCTTCAACAGGTGCATCGTATGTAACGCATACTCCATCAAATTGCAACTCCTGTTCCGTAGGGTAAGTGATTTGTAGGTTGAGTAGGCCCTCAATCAATTACTATAAAGCATCGGCTACCTGCCTTCCCATACTGGCACTACCGGAGACTAGCACTCACTATGTGTCTGTATAGACTAGCGGCTATCAAAAATGAGAAAAGGCTATGAGTGACGCTGACCTTCAAGCAATGACTAGCATAAATGGTCGTCATAACAAAAGGTGCGAAGCCGCTTGTTCCCTCCGGGGGGCAAGGAAAAACAGTAGTTCTGACGCTGTAGTTCAATAAAGAGTTTGATTAGTTCATCCGCTTCCGTTCTAATTGAAATCGTACGGTTCCGTTCATACGCTTCCGTCGATTTGAATCGTACACTTCCGTTCTGATTTATTCAATCGTATTCCTTCCTCTCCCTTTGGTTCTTCGCATCCTTCATTTGACTTATTGGGTGGCCCCTCTAAATAAGTAACTAACTTCGCCATCCTTCATTTGACTTATTGGGTGGCCCCTCTCAAATAAGTAACTAAAGTTTGTTCCCCTAAAAGCCTGAGCTGAGCTAGAAGGGGATAACCTTATGGATGCGTCAAGATTGTTGGTGTTCTTGGTCTACATTAACCCGATACCCCAAAAGACGCCCACTCCATAACACTAATCCACCACTACTTTAGCCCAGAAAGAAAAGGCGTTCAATGAAGTAAGCTGTGCCCCAATCTGCGCCCCTGCACTATATTATTAGAATAAGAAGGATGGATTGATCCGAACGAGGCAGCTGAGGAAAGTGTTCGCTACACCAAAGCCAGGTCCACAACTTGGTTTCATGGTGTTCGCCACTCCATTCGATTTCAATGCTTCTCTTTTTTGCTGTTAGGGACCAAAAACCCTGGGGTGCTGACGTCTATGTTCAAAGCGATCTTACACTTCGACTAGAAACTATCCCCGATTTCAAACAGAAATCCCTGTACACATGAGATTGAGTTGCTACATAATCAGAAAATGTGTAAATGACTATGCAGCACCTTATAAATCAACTTGTGCATTACTGCAAATATCCTCCTTGCATTATCCAGTGGTCAGAAAAGGTGGAATAAATCATTAGTAGTGTAGAGGAGTAGGTAAGACGAGGTATAAGAATGCATTGCCCCTTCCATTAGTGCGGGAATATCCTCCTATGGAGTCTATAAGATATCCATTATGCTATGCTTGCCATAGAAATGTTGTTCCTGCGATCCCTTAAACAGACAGGTACCGAGTATAGTGCTATCCTCCTGTGTTTATAGGTTATATATATAATAGTATGTGGTTTATAAGAGTAGATGATACTAGCATTGATATATCTAGTAGGTAGTAGTCTTAATGGTAGCAGGTAGGCACCCTTCTTCTTGTAGAAAAGCTATCCCTCTTGTTCAATAGCGTATAAGAGTTGGAAACGAATACTACTATAACTCAATCTAAAAACGGTAGATAGAGTAGGACCACTTTGATGTTCCCGAGCGATAGTGAGGCGTTCCTTGCCCTCAGAAGCGCAAGCCCTCCGGACCTTTAGTAGTGTAAAAAAAGAGTAGTGTCGGAAGATTTCTCGAGGGAAATCAATTACGATCGGATCATTTGCCGAGCGATAGCGAGGTGCCCCTCTTCCTTCCACCGACCACATGTTGGAAGCGGGGAGTTCGTTCCTAATATTTGAGGGCGAGTCATTGTACTCGACCTTTCAATGATGTGCTTCAACTTGTCAAAAGGTCTATAATAGACTCGACATGATTAGTTAGTGAGACTCGACCTTTTGCCGTTGCATTTATGCACTCGCTTACCAATTCATTAAGCCGTTTTAACGAAATGATTTTCACATATAAAATAGACTCGATCTTTATTGCTCGACCGATGAATCAGATTGTTCTCTCCCGACTGAATCAAAGCCCGAGGTTCAATGCCCGTGAAAGAAATGCTGTCGAGGAACGAAGTCGCTCGACCATATCGATTCATCCACCCTTACCTTAGACCTATAAACACTTTCACTCACTCTTTATGCCATATGCCTATAGCAGAGCTTTGACCTTACTCTCTTTATACCGAAACCCTAGGACGATTGAGTCACTTTACTGCCGGGTTCACCCAAGGCTGGGAGACAGGTGCCCATTAGAAGTATTGAAACCAATTGATCGCGCGCCTAAGGTTTCCTCGCGAAGGGACAAAGAAAGGCAGCTAGGCTCAATGCCACAGACAGGTCAGTCGATCTCATTCATTCGGATCAGAGACCACGGTCGGTTCCTTACTAACGGAATAAGATGTGGGGACGGATGAACGAGTGATTGATACTATTTGTCTCCTTTTCGCCCTTCTTTCTCATGAGTCGACCGGAGCATCCCACATCAAATGAACCGTAAAAAGTAGACTCCTATTGGTTGGTTGGTTGCTTGGATGGAAGTTTTTGTTTGCTGATGCTGGGCCAAATGAAGGTCCGGAGGGCTTGCGCTTCTGAGGGCAAGGATTTGATCGAAAAGACACTCGACCTGTCATTTGTAAATACGTATGTAAGATAACGCCCAACTCTAAGTGAAATGAATGATGATTGTTACAAGCATCGATCTTCTTTTCTTTCTTTCTTTATTTCTTCCATAGTTTCTCCTGCGGGCGACTAAGATTGTTTGTTCATTTCTCTGAAACCCGGCAGGGACTCGGATAGGAATACCCATGGGTCGAGGAGAAGATTGCTTCAGTAACTCCCTTCTATGCCCCCCTGCCTCGCCTCTTCGAAGAAGTGACTGCCGGTGGTGGATCTGGCTTCGAATATCCATCATCTATTATATACGTCTTAACAACTGATAGTACCGGTCGAGCCCACCTATGTGCATTCTTGATTTACCCACCTGGATACGGCTTAGTGGGGGCATGTGATCCGATATCTCCTTTATGGTACGGTGGATCGGGTGGGGAAAGGAGAAGGAAGCAGGAGAGCTTAAGGCAGAATAGAGTTCAATCGACCCAGATGGCTGCCACCATGACTCTTAGAAGCTGCTTTCGACTTCACTTCCCATTGCAATGAATCGATTGAAAGGAGAGAGACTTCAACCAAAAAGACGTATACAATAGTAGTGCGAGGGAGGAGCGGAATAAGCTGGAATGCTCTTGTCCCCTCGACCTTCAGTTAGTTGTTTGGCTTGGCCATAGGTGGGACTTTAGAAGCTTGCCGGGGGTCATGAGGCAGGTCGATCACCAGCGGTAGGATGAAGCAGCAGCAGCAGCATTGAACCCAGCCCAGAATGTTCCGGAGAAGGCGAAAGCCAAAGAACAGAAGAGCTTCCGAGCTGAAATGCTTTGCTGGCACAGTCGAGAAAGGAAGGTCCCGGAGGGGCTTGCGCTTCCTAGTGCAAGGATGATTTGTCATGTTGTTATATACGTATGCCCGGGTCGAGTGATTCATCTTGTGGTTGTTCGAGCGAGCTTACCAGGGTTCTGCCCCATTGATTCACTCTTCGCCTCTGTCAACGGATACGACTTAACGACCCTCTTCCGGTTTTGGAGCTTTCTTCCTTGCACTAGGAAGCGCAAGCCCCTCCGGGACCTTTCTAAACGACTTGAATTGCTCTCCCCACCGGTTACTTCGGAAACATCAACTCCAGCTCCCCTCCCTTATTGATTGTTGGGCAGCATGACCAAATGCACAATATCCAGATCCACTCTTAAGTGCCGGGACAGATGGCCTCAATTTCAATGCTGCAGAGGGGTAGATAGCTATGAGAGTGAGCAGGGAACGCGAATGCATAACCGAAGGGGATCAACAGAACTCGAAAGGTGTTCAATAATGGTTTCCGAAGCGAGGTTCCATATTCATATACGGAGCGAGCAAGCTATTAATTGGCACAATTCACATCAAAAGAGGAGCCAAGCCAACTCACTATCGATATTCGCCATTGGGGATACTCGCTTCAGATAAATAGGCCTGGTACCAAACCCAGAATTCACAGGTCTCGTTGAGGGCTTGTCTTAGAGTCGAACCAATCGCCCATCTCTGCCTTTTCATGATGGATCCATCAAGCGGAGGAGATAGCATTCCACCTCCGGTTAAGTCGGGCACATGGTTCCTTGGAGTTGGGCACCTAAAGATGGATTGATTCTCTGAGCAAGGCCATAATTATGGTGAATGGAGAGGAAGTTCAGCCACTAGCAGCAGTTCCGATTTCACTCTTTTGTCCCGCCACCCTACCCCAAAAGGGGGACTCGAAACAATGCGAAAGAGAAGAACGAATGCACCCCTTAGCTTAGCACGCACCCAACTGCACTAAGATTCTTTTCCTCGACTGGTTATGGTAATCTGTGTATAAGATCCGGGCGGATATCTGGATGCAGCTTCCTTTCCGAAGGAGAGCTACCGGCGCTAAGTCTTATATACATATTACCTCGAGTGCCTTCTCCTCTGCTTGGAATGCTGCTTCAAAAGCTTCTAATTACCAATCGATCTCTTATGTAGCAACGGAATAAGATGATAAACTCTACACCTGATGGAACCAGGGACGAAAGCGAATCAACTCCCCGTAAAGGGTAGACTCGTGTATCCATTCCTATTTCTACCATCACCTTCAGCCATTTAACCCCGGCCAGCCCTCACCCATATGATGAGTGAGCGTTAAAACCCTCACCATCGGAATGGTGAGCGCCTACCGGCCCTCTCCTCTCCTCTCGATGGCGGCGATGGCGGCCCTTATGGTCGAGCGATAAATCCCTTAAGGTCGAGCACCTAAAGGTCCTCTCCTCTTGGGTTTACTTATTGCCCCACCCAATAAGTCAACCCTGGGTCGAGCACCTAAAGGTCCTTATCAGTCGAGCCCCCTAAAGGGCCCTATATTCTTTAGGGGTCACTCACTATTCATATGGTGAGGGTCCTTATCAGTCGAGCCTGCTTACGCATCCTTAGGGTCGAGCACCTAAAGGTTAGGGTTTACTTATTGGTTTGGGGGGTTAACAGTCGAGCCTGCTTGCGCATCCTTGACAGTCGAGCCCCTACCGGTCCTCACCCATCGGAATGAGTGAGTGACCCCTAAGAAGTAAGGGCCCTCACCCATATGATGGATGAGCGAGAAATCCCTCTATTTTGGGAAAATAGAGCGAGAAATCCCTCACCATATGAATAGTGAGTGACCCCTCACCATATGAATAGTGAGTGGCTCCGCCCCTAAGTAAGAAATATAGGGCCCTTGAAAGCGGGAGCTTTGAAAGCCCTTTCTCTGAGGCAGGTCGACTTCATGGATTCTGAAATGCCTCCCTCGGCTCCAAGCTCCACCGGTAATGACATATATAATATATGCTATTTTCATACTCTTGCTAGTAGCGGAATTCCGGAAATAGATTCTATATGAAACAGTGGTTTTCCAGAGGCATGAAGAAGTGGCCCCCCCTTGATATCACTTCAATTAGTTTCACGTAGACTTCACTTCTATGCGGATTATAGCGGATTAGAGTTCCCCTGGTTTATTCCCCATTGATTTGGATTATTCGCATTGATTATTCTCCTTGCTGATTCCTCCCATTGGATTAGCAGATTTGAGGATTACCCTTTTTGATTTCATCCATTATACTTAGACAGGAGTTGTGGATTATGGGGAAGAAATAGAGAGAAAGGAAAGATCAAAAAGATGAAAGAAAGACATTGACTCCTGGTATAAAGTACCAGCATCTATTTCTTCTTGATAGTCGGTTCTATGGAAACACACTACCTTACGGGACACTTTAAGAGTTACAAATGACAAAGGTGCCGTAAGGCCGCTTGACCGTAAGGGAAAGGAAAAGTGAAACATTGATTGATGGGTAACATCTCACTACTTGTCTGTTGTCAACTTGGAATGGGGGTGATTTGAAGTGCATACCCGTGAGCATAAATGAGTAAAGACTCTTAGCTTAAGAGTATGCTTAAGAGTATTCCCTCTGGTGTAGACAGTATCGAGTGAAAGCCGTAAGTGAAAGCCTATGGATGGAGTCCCTTAGCCTTAATAGACTCTCTTAGCCCATTGGTAAGGTCTCCAGGCTATTCTTAATTGTGCTATTCTTAATTGTTCTGCTGTTGGGACGCCTATTTTTGAAGATGCTTTCTTTGTGAAGATGCTTTCTATGTCCGTTGTTACGCCTATCTTGTAAGAAGGGGCAGTGGTTGGAACGCTTCTCTCGGAAGAAGTTCTCAAGTCAATAAAGAAATCAATGCCTTCCCGTCTGTTGGCCAGCATCCATTTATGCGCCCCTCCCCCGACCATCCTCGGGAGGGGGAGTTCGTACCTCACCCCTCTCCCTCCTTCCTCGGGAGAACGGATAAATCCCCTCTCTCTCGGAAGACTGGCCCCTTTCATAATAATGGCCCTTTGATCAATCACTATCCGGGCAACACACCACCAAGCCACTTTCCTGACTGGCATTATTCCCTTCCTAGCATTAATTCAACCGTGTGTCTGTTGATGATCTTGAGGTACATAGTAAGTAATGCATTTTCATTTCTTCAATTGTTCCGAACTGTTAAGCCAATCTGAGTAGCCGGGTATCAAAGCCAAGCCAATTTGGGTAGCCCCGTTGAGTAGTATCCGAGTAACCAAGCCCAACCGAGCAGCCCAACCGAGCCCAGCTATGACTGGCATCGACTGCAGCATCAACTACCAGCATCGACTCCTGAGATCGACTAAGAATCCTGGCATTGAGCGCCGGCTATCAGCAATGAGCACTGCCTATGATTGGCAATGAGTGGCTATTGGTGGCAATGACCTTATGGCTATACCTTTAGGAACTTACCTTAATAACTTATGGCTAGTACTTTATGGATGGAGAAACCTAACTGACCTTCTAGCGAGTACCTTATGGAACTTCCTTACCTTAAGGCTAGTACTTTGAAAAAGAAAGAGAAGTAGTTCCAATATATCTCTCTAGAGATCTCTAGTAGTGTTAGTACTTCTAAGTTCTCAATAGAACGACAGTTCAGAAGCCTTAGCAGTCAGTAGTGCAGAAATAGAGTGAAACTTGCCTTGATCTTGCCGTGGTGATCAGTAGTTCAATCTCTCTAGTTCTAATACTAATTCTAGCTCTATCAGTTCCATATGCTATTAGTAGTTCCCACTAGACGCTATTAGAATGAAATGAGATTTCTTTAGACTATTTAGCCTTAGCGAAGCTAACTCTTTCTTATAGTAGTTCAATCTCTCTTAGTAGTTGAAATAAGATTTCTCTCTCCAGTCTCCATTCTTGTAATTAGAAACTAGTCCCCTTCCTTTCTACCTGAGCGTAAGCGAAGAACCTTCTGGTTGTGTCTTCTATAAAGAAGCTCTAGTCATTGCCAGCTATAGTAATAGCCCGTCACCCGCCATGAGGTCTTAGCAAGCCAGTACTAGCCATAACTCTTGCGCTTTAGTACTTGCCTGAAAGAAAGATCTTCTCCCGGCCTTACTTCTACTCTAGCGAAGAAGCTTGCCAGGTAAGGTTGTTTTTCTCCATCCATAAGGTAAGGTCCATAAAATAGAAATCTCTTTTTCTCTACCAAAAACATACTTTTCAGGAGATACCCCCCCCCCTCAATTTCATTTCATCATATATATATATATATATGAGATTATGCATACATGGTGGAAATTCTGCCTGTACTTTAGCACATTATATTATATGCTATGTCGTTTATATCACGTATTCTAATACTGCTGTGTGATGTGTGCGGCTATAGCTCTACGTTGTGTGTTTTGTGTGCGGATCTAGCTCAACCTTGTAGCTCACATAATACTCAAGCATCATTGTGTAACCTCCATTGTGTAACCTCATAATCATTGAGAAACACCATCATTGACTACAAGCATCAACTCTTGGATCATATCGTTGACCTCTCTCCCTATCGATTTCTAAGAAGTTGCTGAGCCAATTGTTGGTTGTATAATAACATATAGAATGCTTGCTTAAAAAAATGACCCATCTTACGAGAAAAGTGTCCCCCTCATACCCATCTTTCGTACCCATCATCGTCCCATCGAGGTATAAGCTCACTCCCGATACGAGCCATCTCATGTAACCATCATTCACTGAAGAGCGTCACCACCGACACCCGCCCGCTACACTCACCCAAGAAGGCCCAGGAAGTATTCAGTAGATAAATGGACGGGGAGCAACTTACTACTGATGATTGATCCAATGGCTTTACGTATTTGTTTCAATGCCAAGAGTTAATGCACTCAATCCAGTACTTGATTAGCCGATACAGGTGCTGGTGTACTCGATGAATGGTTTTGATTCACTTGATGCCGGGACTCAAGACAAGAGGCGATCCCCCGGAAGTGCCAATTCACAGTTGGTTACCATTACCCGAAAAGAAACTCATCATGGTGTCCACCGAGAGGAAGGATATCCACAGGAAGAAGGAAGGTACCGATAATTACCTATACCATGGGCTAATTGTGACTGATAAGCAACTCAGCTAATTCACCAGGGATGGGCTTATCAAATATCTTATACACTTGGCTCCCCCATTGAATCCGATGGATCTAATCTGATGCCTCTAATACAATGCCGCATCTAATCCGCTAATCGAATCAGATGGCCTAAGTTACAAATAATTATTGACTACGCCATTATTTGGCAATGGGATTATTGAATCCCTATAATAGATGGGACGGCTATGATCCAATTGCTATGATCCAATGATGGTGGTTGTGGTGGTGGTGGCTCTGATCCGCTATAATTCGCTGACTCTAATACACAAGGCTCCGATAATCAATTCGGATGGGTGGGCACCGGGCTGCTCAGCTGATCGACCTCGATGATGATACTCAATTATGCATGATGTTACTCGATGATGCAGCTATTCAATTAGGTTAGTGCAGACACAATTAGTGCAGACACGATGGATGATGATCACACAATACATTATGAGGTAAGATTAGGGATGAGGACCGCTACCTCGATACCCGCATGATGAGGGAGGATCGACACAGCTTTGCCCGCATGATTAGGACCGCTAACGCTCGATAGAGGCCTGGGAATAGAGGTCCTGAATACACGGGGTGAAGCGTTAGAGCTTCCCGGGCAGTTTCATGAAAGTCATAAAGGTAATAACTAAAGATCTAAGGTAATAAGTATTAGGTGGTTAGTATCATCGTAAGTAATTAAATATAGCTCTATGTGTTCATAGAAGTCTATAAAGGTAAGAAGAGATAGGTGAAATGAGTAAGATATGGAGGTATAGCAGTCGAACAGTAGGCTCATAAGTCGTATGTGTGTTAGGTAGGTGGGAAGAAAGGTCTTATCCGGGCGAAGCCCGGGCAATGAAAAGCATAGACCAAATGACTAAAGAAAGGTAAATATAGAAACAAATAGGTTGGTAAGAGGTTATTAAAGATATCCCTGTATGGTTGGTGAAAAGGAAGTAATCGAAAGGCAGTAATCAATCGATATAAAAGGGGTTCCCGTAAAGCCTAAACAAGTATGATGTGTCCTCCTAAAGAAAACAATCAAACCATTCATCAATCCTGATCAGCCTTCTTCTCAGTCTTATCCGTCTTATCTTCCACCTTTCATTCTTTCTTCGACAACACCAAACAATAGCACAACCAAAACATAGCAGCAAAACACAAAGAACCCTTTCATGTATCGTAAGTAGGTCACTCTGGGTCTAACCCAATCAGCTCAAAGCCAGATGATTCTCCCTGTATCCAAGTGTAAAGGGTGTTATTATTTTGAACGAGATGGATCCCTCACCATATGAATAGTGAGTGACCCCTCTCCTCTCCTTATCAGTCGAGCCCCCTAAAGGGTCCTTGACAGTCGAGCCCCTACCGGTCCTCACCATATGAATAGTGAGTGTGCTAACGCACCCTCTCCCCTCCTCTCAAATAAGTAACCAAAGGCAGTCGAGTGTGCTTACGCACCCTCACCATATGAATAGTGAGTGTGCTAACGCACCCTCTCCCCTCCTCTCAAATAAGTAACCAAAGGCAGTCGAGTGTGCTTACGCACCCTCACCATCGGAATAGTGAGTGGCTCCGCCCCTAAAGAATATAGGGCCCTGTTCTCTAGGCCTAATGAAGTAGCTTGAGGAAGTAGCTGTAGGAGCAGGAGGAGCTTGAGGAAGGAGCTTATCCTCTAAAACCCCACCTGTCTTTCTTGTTGGATATTGCTCCCCCTTTCCTGTCCTGTATCCCCTTCAGTCTTCTCTCTCGGTGTTGTTGTTTTCGAACCGTTAGCACCATCCATCCTGCCCTGCCTGCCTGCCTTCTGTCTGTCTGTAAGTGTTCGGCCCCCGGAGTTTATTAGAAGGGGTCAAGCCATCCCGCCATGCGATAAAGCCCCATGCGATCCAGCCAGCCAGCAATCGAAAAACAATCCCGATCCCGCCAGCCAGCAATCCTTCCGTCCTTCCATCCTTCTATCTTCGGCTTATTAACTTCAGCTTCAGTAAGTATAAGCAGCTTTAGCAGCGTAGGCTCAGCGCTTGTTGCGTTCGTCAGAAGGATGCGTCATAAGTCGTAGCGTCAGAAGGATTAGTCAAACCAAACCTGTCCTGTCCTTTGCACCCAACCAACCCACCTTCCTTGTTGCGTCAGTGTGGTGGTATCCCCCCTTTTCCCTCCATTCGTCAATTTCCATTGTCCCGCTACTAAGTGTGGTAACCCATAAGGCTATGCGATGGTTGGGTGGTGCCTGGATGACTCAATAGCGTGAGTCCCCTGATGTCTGAGGTCTCTCGAGGGGTATTGAAGGGCTGCCTGCTCTGTGTTCCCTGCAGGCTAAACCGAAACCGTAGAATGTGAGTCGAACCATGGGTAGCTCTTACCGGAAAAATATCAAAATTAGCTCATGCTCTCAGGAGGTTGGATTTGCCCAACCATCCGTATTGGTATAGTCATGTTCCCCTTTCCCGTCGTTATTTCCCCTGTCTTGTGGTCCGTTGGCTCTCGATGTTCCGATTGTTAGCTCTCGATGAAGAGTGGCCACACTAAGCTTCCAATTGGCTTTTATGATTGGTATGGTTGATAGTGTAAATCCCTCTCTCTGTGTTTGGTGTGACTCAAATTACCCCTAAAGTTGTTAACGCTTATGGCAATAAGTCAAAAGGAAGGCAAGGTCATAAGGTAAAGGAAGGGCTGCACAGTGTTCCCTGCTGGCTGAACCGAACCGTAGAATGTGAGTTTCACCACGGGCGTTAGGATAATCCCCCCAAGAAGCTGTGAAATCGGTCACGCTAGAGAAGGCAAGGGCCCTATATTATTTAGGGGTCACTCACTCATTCCGACCTTAGTGACTTATTTGAGAGGGGCCACCCAATAAGCATCTTTGATCAATTCTTCGAGAGAACGTAATGACATATATAACGAGCATCATTCAATCTCTCAAGAATGACTAATGAATCACATCGAATCTGGTATGAAACATATCTCGAGTCATGACCGGAAGAAATCAAGTCAATTCGATCGATTCTTTGATCAATTCTTCGATAGCGTAATGACATATATAATGAGCGTCATTCAATATCTCAAGAATGACTAACGGATACGGGTCGAGGGGAAAGTCAAAGTGCCTTGGTTAGTGAAACACGCCGCCCAAAGGTATTCCTACGGCGAATCGGTCACCGGCGTGTTACTACTTGGCTACTACGCTTGAACCCTCACCATATGAATAGTGAGTGACCCCTATGAAGAAGTAGGGGCCCTTCGACTCACACCGAAATGACCGATAGCGTATTGGATTGATTATTGAAGTTATTCATCACCTGGGTTATCTTTCAGATCCTTGGAAACGGCGTGGGCTTCCGGTTGGCTCTATGCCAACCCCCCGTATCTGGTTTGGAGATATCCTCGGACACCTTCGGGTCCTTGGAGCCGCTCATATATCTTCCCGAGAGAGAGACGGCAACTACGGGGCCGGCCCCTCTTCCAGATTCGTCGGTAGGGGGGGGGGCTGCTCCGGGAAGATATTCAGGCATTTATATTCATAATCCCCCTCTGGATCATCCCCCCCATTTACCTGGATCTGAAAAAGCCCCCTATTGACGGGGGCTCGCCGCCATCCGCGGAGCTAAAAATAGTTGACTCGAGGACCGGAGGGGCTCGACCATAAGCCCCCCCACCCAATAAGTAAACCCTAATGCGGGCAGGCTCGACTGATAAGGAGAGGACCGGAGGGGCTCGACCATAAGCCCCCCCACCCAATAAGTCAATTGAAATTTCTTGCTTGCTTGACGTTAGGAAAGCAAGGAACTTGAGTTGCTCGACCACCGGGAGAGGACCCGGAGGGGCTTGCGCTTCCTAGTGCAAGGAATTTATTACTTGTCCCGCACCGGGCAAGGAACGTAGTGCTTGCTTGACGTTAGGAAAGCAAGGACCCGACAGGGGGCTCGACTGATAAGGAGAGGAATTTCTTACTTGTCTCGCACCGGGCAAGGACCGGCAGGGGCTCTCAATCTAGGGAGAGGAGAATCTCCCATTCCGGGCAAGCGGAACGGAATGAAGCAGCTTTGCTCAGAAGCGTTGAGCAACTCATGGCCGGGGGTCAAAAAGCCCGAGGAGTGCGAATTCGTTACGCAAGCTCTCATGAGCTTGTCTAACTCTTCTGATCCCGCAATACTAATAGGATAGGAAAATATTTCTATATTACATAAAGGCCGTTTTCTTGAACTTACCTATTGATCGCTAACTCCCATGCTTTTGTCCATTTTCGCCATTATTGCTAGCTATGAAAGAAAAAGGAGCGAGCAAAGACAAGTCTTTCGATCTATCTCGCTCGGGAGCAAGAAGTACAGGAAGGAGATGAAATAAAAGTCTTTATTACGCCAAACAGCCCACTTGAGCAATCTGCCATTATCCCATTGATTCCTATGAATATAGGAAACTTGTATTTCCCATTCACAAATCCATCTTTGTCCATGCCGCTAACTATCAGTTCAGTCTTGCTCTTGGTTCATTTCGTTACTAAGAACGGAGGGGGAAACTCAGTACCAAATGCTCGGCAATCCTCGGTAGAGCTTATTCATGATTTCGTGCCGAACCTGGTGAACGAACAAATAGGTGGTCTTTCCGGAAATGTTAAGCAAAAGTCTTCCCCTCGCATCTCGGTCACTCTTACTTCTTCGTCATTTCGTAATCCCCAGGGTATGATACCATATAGCTCCACAGTGACAAGTCATTTTATAATTACTTCGGGTCTCCCATTTTCGATTTCTATTGGAATTACTATAGTGGGATCTCAAATAAATGGGCTTCATTTTTCCAGCTTCTCATCACCCGCAGGAGTACCACTGCCGTTAGCACCTTTCTTAGTACTCCTTGAGCTAATCCCTCATTGTTTCCGCGCATCAAGCTTAGGAATACGTTTATCCGCTAATATGATGGCTGGTCATAGTTCAGTAAAGATCCCAAGTGGGTTCGCTCGGACTATGCCATGTATGAATAATATTATGTATTCCATAGGAGATCCGGGTCCTCTATCAATAGTTTTTGCACCGACCGGTTCGGAATTAGGTGTTGCTATATCACAAGCTCATGTTTCTACAATCTCAATTTGTATTTACCCGAATGATGCTACAAATCCTCATCAAAGGTCCTGAAAGGACCTTGCCCGATGCGGACAAGCGGCTTCGCTCCGGGGCCCTCACCCATATGATGAGTGAGCGTTCAAACCCTCTCCTTAATTGAGAGCGTGCGTACCTCTCCTCTCCTTATCAGTCGAGCCCCCTAAAGGGTCCTTATCAGTCGAGTCACTAACGTACCTCTCCTCTTGGGTTTACTTATTGCCCCACCCAATAAGTCAACCCTGGGTCGAGCACCTAAAGGTCCTTATCAGTCGAGCCCCCTAAAGGGTCCTTATCAGTCGAGTCACTAACGTACCTTGATGCTTTCTCCTCTTGGGTTCTTATTGCCCACCCATAAGTCAACCCTGGGTGCGAGCACCTAATAGTCCTTATCAGTCGGACCCCTAAAGGGTTCCTTATCAGTCGAGTCACTAACGTACCTTGATGCTTATTGGGTGGTGGGATATGAATGAGTGAGTGACTCCGTCCTCTCCTGACAGTCGAGCGTGCTTTACGTCCTTGCCCCACTTTGATTGGGTCGAGCAAGCAATCCATTTCAATTACTTATTGGGTGGGCCCCTCTCAAATAAGTAACTAGCGCTGGTCGAGCGATGGCGGCTTATTAGTCGAGCGTTTCGTACCTCACCCTGCCGGGCCTCTCCTCTCCTTCTCGATTGGCGGCGATTGGCGGCCCTTATGGTCGATCGATATCCCTTAGGTCGGAGCACCTAAAGGTCCTTCTCCTCTTGGGTTTACTTATTGCCCCACCCAATAAGTCAACCCTGGTCGAAGCACCTAAAAGGTCTTATCAGTCGAGCCCCCTAAAGGGCCCTTATTATTCTTTAGGGTTCACTCACTTTCATAGGTTGAGGGTCCTTATCAGTTCGAGCCTGCTTTACGCATTCCTCTCCCTCTCCCTTAAGCTCGGAGCACCTAAAGTGTCCGTATGGTTCGAGGCACCTAAGGTCCTCTCCTCTTGGGTTTACATTATTGCCCCACCCAATAAGTCAACCCTGGTCGAGCACCTAAGGTCCTTATCAGTCCGAGCCCCCTAAAGGCCCTATTTCTTAGGGGTCACTCACTATTATATGGGTGGGGTCCTTATCAGTCGAGAGCCTGCTACGACCTTTATGGTCGGGCACCTAGGTTAGGTATTTACTTATTGGTTTGGGAGTTAAAGTCGAAGCTGCTTGCGCATCCTCTCCTCTGGTTTACTTATTGCCCCACCCAAAAGTCAACCCTGGGTCGAGCACCTAAAGGTTAGGGTTTACTTTATTGGTTGGGGGTTTCAGTCGAGCCTGCCTTACGTCTTAACAGTCGAGCACCTAAAGGTCCTTATCAGTCGAGCACCTAAAGGTTAGGGTTTACTTATTGGTTTGGGGGGTTAACAGTCGAGCATGCTTGCGCATCCTTATCAGTCGAGCCCCCTGTCGGGTCCTTGCTTTCCTAACGTCAAGCAAGCACTACGTTCCTTGCACTAGGAAGCGCAAGCCCCTCCGGGACCTTGGCCTTACCTGAGCAGAGCGAAAAAAGAAGGGTGAGGAGCGAGAAGCCCACTCACCCGACCTACTATTTACCCACCCACCCCAATCCCCGGTGAGGATCGCCTTTGGGCGATCGACCAAAGGGCCCTATATTATTTAGGGGTCGCTCACTCATTCATATGGGTGAGGGTTTGAACGCTCACTCATCATATGGGTGAGGGTTTGAACGCTCACTCATCATATGGGTGAGGGCCCTTACTTCTTCATAGGGGCGGAGCCACTCACTATTCATATGGTGAGGGGTCACTCACTATTCATATGGTGAGGGATTTCTCGCTCATCCATCATATGGGTGAGGGTGCGTTAGCACACTCGACTGCTAAGGAGAGGGTGCTAACGCATGGCTCGACCAACGGGCCGCCATCGATTTCTCGCTCTATTTTCCCGAAACTATTTACCCACCCACCCCAATCCCCGGCGGAGCCGCTCACCTGATTCAGAGGGTGAGGGTGAGGAGCGTAGGGACGAACACTCTATGAAGGGGTAGGGCCCCAAAAATAGAGGAACGTAGTCGCTCGACCAGCGGGAGAGGAAGCGCAAGCAGGCGACTATAGTATATAGTGGAGAGGAAATAAGTACTTTTTATAATTGAGCAAAAGCGAGGTTTCTGCAGGGTGCGCCTGCTCCTTCTTTCCCCCGCCCGAGACGGGATCAAATCAAATGGTAGGTAGATCGATCGGCCAGGAAACCTTTCTTTAGTTCTTCGAATCTGCATCCCCGGCATTCTCGGTGAGAAGAGGGATCTTCATCATTACTGTGTAGTACGGGACATTAGCTGCTTATAGCAGCCACCATTGATCGTCCAGCCAAGTATACAACCTCTCGCCTGAGCGTCAAGTACTTACGGTGAAATAATAATGTCCCTTGCTGTCCGTCCACCCTCCTCCTTACTTAGAATAAGTAATGGCATTTCAAGTCTCTAATTCATTGTATCGAAAGCGGAATTATATGAGGGAAACGAAAAGGGCAAACGAAACGAATAGGTAGGGGACGAGACAAAAAGCTGGCGATAGGGGAGGAAAGAAATAGGGAACAGATAAGGCGCAAACACTTCTTGTCTTGATGGGCCATCAATGAAAGAGAAATCCATCCATATAGCAGAAGGGGGGGGGGGGCTGGCTGTGTGGCGTATTATTTCTGTAAATCAATCAGTTCGAACGCCAAGGAGATAAGGGCGGCTTGTCCATCAAGTGGTAAAGTGATGAACGGTAATGACCGGGGAGGCAGGCCTTTTTCCTTATTTCTTTTGGCCTTTATTTATGAAAGGGCCTGCCCTTCTTGGTTGGCCAAGTAAACCCCTATCAATTCCATTCTATGAAAAAAGAATAAGGTTCAATTTACTTATTGGGTGGGGGGGCTAGATTGAGAGCCTGCTTGCGCATCCTCTCCTCTCCTCTCCTCTCGATGGCGGCCCTCTCCTCTCGATGGCGGCCCTCTCCTCTCCTTATCAGTCGAGCCCCCTCTCCTCTCCTTATCAGTCGAGCCCCCTAAAGGGTCCTTATTAGTCGAGCGTGCTTACGCACCCTAAAGGGTCCTTAACAGTCGAGCACCTAAAGGTCCTCTCCTCTTGGGTTTACTTATTGCCCCACCCAATAAGTCAACCCTGGGTCGAGCACCTAAAGGTCCTTATCAGTCGAGCCCCCTGGAGGGCTCTATATTCTTTAGGGGTCACTCTCCTCTCCTCTGGTGAGGGTACTTATTGCCCCACCCAATAAGTCAACCCTGGGTCGAGCACCTAAAGGTTAGGGTTTACTTATTGGTTTGGGGGGTTAACAGTCGAGCATGCTTGCGCATCCTCTCCTCTCCTTAACAGTCGAGCACCTAAAGGTCCTTATCAGTCGAGCACCTAAAGGTCCTTAACAGTCGAGCACCTAAAGGTTCAATTTACTTATTGGGTGCCCCTCTCAAATAAGTAACTAGCGTTGGTCGAGCGTGCTCCGCATCAAGGGGCATTTGCGTGCGTTTTACGGCTACTTGACACGCCCAAGCGGGCTCCGTGTTGGGCCCTGCGTAGACCTAAGAAATAGTCTAAAAGGCCAATCCCTCGGTTGGTTCAGCTGCTCTCGGTAGGTGTTACGCTGGCCCAGGCCTGATCACTAAGCCACCTCCGTAAGTAGCTTGGTTGTTTGACTCATTCCCTCATTTTACTTATTGGGTGCCCCTCTCAAATAAGTAACTAGCGCTGGTCGAGTCACTAACGTACCTCTCCTCTCCTTATCAGTCGAGCCCCCTAAAGGGTCCTTATCAGTCGAGTCACTAACGTACCTAATTGATAGCCCGGTGAAATGGTGGTAGTTATATATGAGCATGTGGTAGTTTCGGCGAGATGGCGTAATGACATATATAATGATATTGATTTCTTTGGGGGTTTATATATTGCTCAAGGCTGCCTAGTTACCGAAAGAAAAGAGAGAAAGAAATAGCCAGCCTGATGCACTCAACTTACCTGCATCCACACCACCTCCCTCATTCTTCATTAAAGAAAAGAAAAGCTAAGTAGCCAAGGAAAGTGACCTTCATTAAAGAAAAGAAAAGCTAAGTAGCCAAGGAAAGTGACTCACCCTCATTCTTCATGAACGGAAGAGATTTCTTCGCTCTTCTCTTCAAATAAGAAATCTCTCTATCTTTTCCTACCTACAGATATGAGTGATAAACTGTGTCAAAGGCCATTTTCATGCGCTGTATTTCCACTTTCACCCTTTTCAAGTACCGTCGGGCGTACTGATTCCTCGTGACAGACTTCGTTTAGTGATACATCAATGACTAGTCCTCGACCTAGTGACTGTACCGTAATGAAGTCGCCTATACCGTAATGAACTCGACCTTTGGATAGTGGCATTCCTCGGACAGTCCGTGGGCAGTCTAAAATATTAGGCAACTCTATCCATGCTCCATAAGGAGACCAAAGGCCCGGAGGGGATCTCATGGAATGCTGGTGACCTTCCTAACAACAGCTTGAAACGGGAATTTCTATTCAATAGTGGCAAGAGATTTGTTCTTTATAAATACTAGGCCTCCGCCCACCCCCATGGGATAACCTAATGAAATGATGCGGGGGCAATGGATGACTAGCTCTTTCCTCACTAATGAATGTGGTGAGCTTTTCCAACAGAATGCTACCTATTCAATGCTTTCCCCAAGAACTAAGATGGGAACGAGGTTTCAACTGTATAAAACCACAGTGATTGACCGGGACTTTCCGTTCGATATCCTTCCGTAAGCCACTCCTTATTTCTCACAGTGATTTTGTCGATCAAAGAAATCGAAAATCTATCAATTCATTTCTGTACACAACCTTCTTTTTCATGGAGATAAATCGTAATGCTTATATTGGATATTTTATATGCCCAATCAATTCAGTGTGATGCGATGCCATTCTTTTTGTGGATATGTATTACTGGGCCTATGGCCCACTGCTATTGCGCCTATGACCTATGGCCTGTATGTATTACTGCGCCTACTGCGCCTATGGCCCACTGCTATTAGGCCTGTATGTATGACCTTGGCCTGTATGTATTACATGGCCTACTGCTATTAAGCGAAAAGTGTCACGGAAGCGATCGAGATGGCCTTTCTATGCGCCCCCAAACTGGAATTTCTCTTGCAGAGAATGAAAATCTGGCGAAATTTCTTACATGGCTTACTGCTATTACATGTAGTATGTATTTGTATGTGTATTTGCGGTTCGAACCTATCAGAGTAACCCCTTCCAGAATATGACCATCTATCTAAGGATAAGATATAAGGCCTTTCCTCCGTGGGGCAGGCCGAACCTCTCAGAGCAGGTCGCCTCTGCCTAAAGGTGAGATTCATCGGTAACTCATACAGTGATAGGCGGATGCCAGCAATGAACACAAGTGACTGGGTAAATTGAAAAGTTATGCCCAATCCTTTCCCATATACTAGACTAACCACTTCCTTACTTCCCCACTGAGCATCAAAGCGTAATTACATATATAACCGGATGACCAGCAGCACGATCCCCAGGGACGTCCTAAGAGGGTGAACGCAGTGTCTTGGTTAGCGAAAGCACCGCCCCACGGAGGAAAGGCCTTCATCAATCAAATTTCCCCCCCATACCTCCCTTAAACCTATAAGACCCTCCAATTCTTTCTAGACCTGACCAATGTAGAGACAAAACGTTAATAGAGGAACAATGGTCTCATCACATGCCTTGCAAAGGATACACCAACCTTTGCCTCTTTTTTTTCATATCCCAGGCAGGGCAGGTAAGAGCCCTTTTTTAAGAGCCAACCACATAAGAATATGAGCTTTTCAAGGGCATTGTCACTTCCATAGACTCTTCCACCACCATACCGATTCCCCCACCCCTTCAAACGTGTATGATAGGAAAGTTGAAACGTCACACTTGCATATTTTGCATCCCAGGAGCATGCTCCCTACCATCAGTAGTGTGACCCTATATAACATTGTATATCCCACTTCAACATGACGTGAAGATTATGTGCGTCACCCTGACACCAAGTGATCATTGGTTCCCACCACCCTGAACTCTTCATCTCGACCTCGCTTCTTCACCAACTCAATATCTAACCTTCACTTTCATGTAATCTTTAGTCCTTTATCCCTGTGTTGCTGGTCAACCTGTTCATGGCTATGCATCTTAGACTTATGCTGGAACTGGCTATGAATACCTTCCTGTCTAGTCTTTGCTATTGGTATTGCCGGATTCCACTTCATCATCTGACATCCCTGCTTCACATTTTGACATACGTGGGTCCCTACCTGCCCATTTGAACATACGTGGGTTCCCCCAAATACATCTATTTCTCTTGCTAATTACTACAGTGTACCCTAATAGATCATGTTGGCCCCTAAGCCTTTGTCGAGATGTGTACCCTTCACGTAAAAGCTTGCAACACCGGGTATTGACCTCTTCGTTTTGCTTGCCCCTTACTCGGGTTTTGCCGTATACACCTACTCTTTCTCTTGTTACTTATACCTTAAATACCAGGGACAAAGATTGAGGTTGACTACACATCTTTTTCACCATACCAGTCACCCTGTGGAACGTACTACCCATCATGCACCAGGTCAGACCATTACTACCATGCTTATGGACCAAGGCATAGATCCCACCACCCGAACTACAGGAATTCGTTATGCTTTGACACTACAGGAATTCCTCTCCTTAACAGTCGAGTGTGCTTACGCACCCTTATGTTCGCCATCATATTCACCTTTCACTACTTCGACATTACGCTTCGTTCGTATCCAACCAAGCCAACCACCACCTCGCATGTGAGTGACCCCAGCCTCATCATTTATTCCTTATCGATCAACCACTCATTAGCAGTGTTCAGAAACCGGCTACAAGCACATCTTTCACCTATACAAAACGCAAGGAAATACAAATCATGGCTTGAGATACCTAAACCACACAAACCAGCCTTGAGAGCTTAGCCAGGATAGCCATGACACCAGGAGCAAACAGCCTCTTCTTACATATACCATATTCTCCATAAGTATATCATAAACCACTACCCTTTGTACTTAGCTTTACCACTACCACCCCTTGTACCTAGCTTTGAAAGGAGCAGACACTTACCCACACTTTTACACCATCATTTGGACAGCACTTCAACCCTTTGTACTCGACTTTAACTACTTACCAGCATTCTCAATTCACTACCCAGCCATTCTCCATTAGATACACAGCAGGAACCAACACATCACATATACTACACAGTCAAATAACCAATCAGAACATCACGTACATAACAGCATAAAATCTAAACCACAGGAACTCACTCAATTAGATACCTTCAACACAGCAGGACTTTCTAATACTTATACTCACTCATATCTTGTACAGCTAGATACTACAAGTGGGATACTACTAGCTTACTCCTTATCTCCAGGATAGAATGCTTACTATACTCTGACTCCTCATACCCAATAGTAGGACGTGGCATCTCCATCTCCATCTGGTCATGCTACTCCTTCAAAAAAACATAGGCATAGGAACCTCGATCACCCTTGTTGGAGTGGTGCTGCTTCCCATCTTATACTAGACTTATACTTTTCTTATATAGATTACTTATGGTATCAATATCAAGTAAGCATCTTATACTCCATTATTCTCCCTTTCATACTCTAGGCATTCTATGATACTCTCAACAAAATATTCTACTTCCTTGCCCTCAGAAGCGCAAGCCCTCCGGACCTTCATTTGGGTTGCTTATTTGGTGAGGGGCTGGTCGAGCGTTCAAACCCTCACCATCGGAATGGTGAGCGCCTACCGGCCCTCTCCTTGACAGTCGAGCGTGCTTTCCTTGATGCTTATTGGGTGGTGGGCATATGAATGAGTGAGCGACCCCTATAAAGTAGTAGGGGCGATGGCGGCCTTTTAGTCGAGCCATGCTTACGCACCCTCTCTTTATCAGTCGAGTCATGCTTACGCATCCTTGCCCGATGCGGACAAGCTACTTCGTTCCTTACCCTTGGACTTTATTTACTTATTCATCCTAGGACATGGAATTATGCCCAACCCATTACCTTAGATTAGAAGTACCGGATTGGATGGGGTAGAATAGCCCAGGAAGGACTTTTAGTTGCATGCTCCTGCAAGGAAAGGATTATGGTACCGAGGAGGGAAGGATGGCTTTACCTTTAGCTTAGATCGTGTAAGAACTGCCGGAACCTTTAGTTTATGGGATGGATGGGAGGGGAGATCCTGGGAACTGAAGCTGATATCCTCGGAACTGCCGGATGGATAGATTTATTGATTGATTACAGCCAGAACGAAACACGGATTGAACGGATGGACTGGATAGATGGGATGCATGGGCCATTAGCCAAGAGGGAGAACTTTCGTAGCTCACCATGCTCCTGCAGGATAGGATAGTAGCCAATAACATAGGGTTGACTTTAGCATATAGAGTGGAAGAACTGCTGGATTGATTAGACACATCCTGAACTGATTAGAACATGGATGGCATGGCTGGATGGACGGATGGATAGGTTGAATGGATGGGTGGAAGGAGGGGATTGTTGGGATGGATTTTTGAGTAGCCCATAGCATAGGACAGTTTACTTTTAGCTGATATCGTCTTACTCCTGGCCGGATTCAATTAAAGAAGGCGCGGTTCTGAAGATCCCACACCAGTTGGTCCAACCTGTCTAACTGACATAGCTAAAGTAGGCACATGATAAGTTGAAGAAGAGAAGGTTCCTCTGGCATATTCAACTGAAGATTAGGTGAGTTGCCCAAGAAGTGAAGTGGTTCCGGTTGATATCAAAAACCTGATCACAGATGCTGTTTGTTCTCCGGTCAATACTAAAAACCTTGAGGTTTAGGTTCCTCCTCAGTTGTGATGCATTTCAACCTTTTGATACTCGAATTCGTCGTAAGGTCCACCCCGTTGGATGTTGGTGCATAAGCCTTTTCTATCTCATGAAGCTCGCTTACTTTAATAATTCCTTGGGCCTGGGCGCCAGAATCGGAAAGTCAAGGGAGGCTTCCTTAAAAGCTTATCAGATGCTGCTCCGCTCCTCGCTCCGCACCTAGTTTCTCTGGGTTCTGAAGCAGAATCCTCCACCGGGGTATCAAACTTGAACAATTTGTATTAAGCCAAATCAAGGTGCCGTAAGGCCGCTTGACCGTAAGGGAAAGGAATTATTACATGTAAGGTGATTCCTTCCAATCAGGCGGGTGGCCCATAAGAGGCTTAGGCAGTACAGAGAGCGTAGAGATATTTCGGCGGCAGGGAGCTTACTTAATAGGCTTAAGAAGGGTTCAGAGTCATATTCATCCATTGGGGTTGATAACTCACATTGTAACTTGATTCATTTCGAATTCCCAGCACCTTTGTCCTGGGTGCCTTAATCCATTGATTGGTATAAATCAATAACGTCTATAAAGAAAGGCCCGCCCGATCCGATCAGCCTGTTCAATTCTTTCTGATTCTGGGCTCCGTATTCAGGCATCCAGGTTGGGTGGGTCCGGTGGATCCTAAAAACGTATCCAAACACGCTTTGGACAAAGGCACGTTAGTGTTCAGGTTCGTAGGCATCTGATTCATCTGGGTTCTCGAACTCCCATTTGAGAAGGGCACCCTTATCAATTATAGTCCCATCAAAAGGTGAGGTACGTAGTGAAAAGCGACTCCATAAAATGATTCCGGTTTCAGAAGGCGCGGTCTAGTCAGGAGAATAAGGTTGGTTCAAAAGCACTCCGTGCCTCTGGTCAATTTCAAAGTTTGAATCTCTGGCTTATCTATTCTTTGGTCGTTCCTCCCACCTTACTCAACTAGAGATAGAACTTACCCAACCTTACTTAGAACCCATTCAGTCAGGAAGACCCTTTGAGGGAGGCCACTATGAAGAACCCCCCGCCCCTTGCTTTCCAAACAAGTTACCCACCTGAATCACTTCACTATACCTGCCTGGTTTCCCTATACCACGAACTTCATGAAGCGGGAGGTATCGCTAGGAACTCCTTTATATTCTACGAGCGGGATGGCATTACATGAAACATACTGCTGAAGTGTGTTTACAAACTACCTACCCATAGACTTAGACCTTTTAGCCGCCTTAGACCACTGAATGAATGAAGCGCTTAGGAGGTAAACTATAGACCCGGGATGGCATGAAACAACCCTTCCCTTTCTTTACCTTCAGTCCACACGACTTTACCAACTGCTTCAACCACCTTCACCCTAAAAAAAAACACAGCTTCACCGGCTTACCCTTTACCCTACCGAACTTCTTTACTTTTACCTCACCTTCTCACCTTAACAATCTTTTAGTCACTTACCCAACCATTCCAACCTTTGTACAGGCTTCACATAGAGCTTCTTGTACGAGCGTTCAATACAGCCAGGTGTTCACGTCAAAAAGATCAGAACATAGGTGCACAGGCGTTTGGATAGATACAGCACCTGCGTTCAATAGAAGGAATTAATAGCTTAGGAGCCTTAGAACTTCTCTTATAAGCACCGGATCTACCTTACCCTTCCCTTCTCTACTACCCAGCATAACTTACCAACAAAAACACCGGTACCCAAGCTTTCATCCACACATTAGCTTATTTATACTATATATACGTAATATTCTTCAATATTGTTTTATGCCATTTTTTTACTTACAGCCTGGGCTTCACCTGGTCATGTTACTTCTGCAAAATCTAGGTCACTGAGGAGTACCTATGCACGTCACTTATAAAACGGAAAGAAGCAGGTCGGATGTGATCGGAGGGCCCACGACTATTTGGTGGCCAATGGACGGATGTCCATATGACGCGGCGGGCTAGACACACACTGCTTCCTAAGGACCGCTATTCAGTTAGCTCAGCGTAGGCGTATACGACGCTACAGAAAGGATGGTGCTTTCAAAGCGATGGATGAAGGCAAGGCGGAGGGACTATTACTAATAAATCGAGTTGGCAAATGAAAATGATATTTTTGAACCCCGGGGGCCCCAGATGAATAATCTTACCTAAAAACCCCAAACAACGAATCTTTTCTTATTCAAATGCCGCTTTGAAGGTGAACTATCGTGGCCTTCCTTCCATACCTTCCTTTGTAGAGTGTGATGGAAAGGAAAGGACGTCTCCATGGCCTATATGAACACGACGTAGAGAGACCATATGGATGAAACGGGCATGCACGGCTCTTCCTGTGTGGAACCCCCTGCCTGGCAAGGAAGGCCACGATAGTTCACCTTCAAAGCAGATCATGCATGGGCAAGCGTTAGCGATCAACCACCAACAAGGAGGCAAGCCCTCCCAGCAGGCACCAACGAAGACAGGCAAGTCCTTAGCTACCTACATAAATTACATGCGCATAACACCACCTCTGGAAAAGCTTTTTCAAATAGATACAAATTTGAGTTGGACTCCAGAATGTCAAGAGGCATTTGATCTGCTGCCTATTGCTTAATGCGCGTATATAATATCCCTCTTCCTGGAAGAGAGAACAGACGCACGGCTCTGTACCTTACCCAACACTATAGCATGGTCTGCCTTATGGACTTTTTTTGATTATCAATTCTTGATAGGACTATAATGAGGAGGACGACAGATCGAAGATCGGGAAGCAGGGGAGCTTCAGCCAGACCGGTTCGAATCCGGCCGATCTTTATCTTCCCAGCCAGACCGGTTCGAATCCGGCCGATCTTTATCTTCCCGAACTCTAACTCATTTTCACCCGGTAAAGGACCTTACTTTCGCAGAGCTCTTTGAGGGGAAGAAATCAAGTCAATCCAGAATATCGTATACAAAGAGATATCTCATTATATATGTCATTATGCATTTCATATCATATCAGATAGCTGCGGAGGTTTGAACAGATTTCGATGGCGGTGGTCGAGAGTTCGCTTCCTCACCCTACTAATTTGGCCATAACAACGGCTGGAAGGAATCAATATCTTGATGGAAGGGAGCAAGCCCCGGCACTATTGAAAGAGAATTGGTCTAACTAACGCATATAGAGAAATCCCTTTGATGTCTAGACCTAGAGTCTATCCTTATCCTTTGCCTAGATCTAAGCATGCTTTGCCTGGAAATATAATAAGACCATAAGAAGGTGGCCATGGATGAGTGCAGACCAGTGCTTGTAGGCGGGTGTAATCGCTGAAGGTTACTTACTCATAGATGTGATAGCGTAGGCAGCAGCAACAGGTAAAAAGAGGTAGTTGTCTGAGAAAAGATCTCCTTCCCATTGTGGATGAAGCCAACAAGCTAATGACCCTAGCAATGATCCCAGGCCCAAGGAGGGAAGGGGAAGGACCATCTCCTCCAAGTTATGGGTTCCCGATCGATAGATATCCAATGGGTGGAATATTTCATTGTTTGCTACCAACTTTGGATTTGCATTTCCTAATGGTGAGTGAAACTAATGATGCGTATGCACGCTACTAGCTTAGCTAGTTAGCCAAAAAGAGCCAGAAAAAGGTGCGAAGCCGCCAGAGAATAAATAAGGAGGGGCAAGGCTTTTTTCTCCAGCGTTGATTAGTTCGAGAACCGATCCTTCCGAAGCCTTGTCCTACCAAGCAAGCTAGAGTTCAGGCAGGTTGAAACTTTGACCGATCAATCAATGGAAAAGAGTTCCACTAGCCAAGGATATAAGTGGCATGCTCGTAAGTAATATACAAAAGGTGATAAGGCGTAGCTGCTGGTCATTCTTTATATATGTAATTACGCTTTTTCCTTTGTCGCTTGGCTTTATTATATTTCTAGTGACCGAAATAATACAGGTAATTACTTCATTAAGGGAAGAATCTAGTTATACTTCGTACATTCAGAGCTACTTAAAGAAAGACTTGACTGGGTTATTTCTTTCTTCCCCTCAAAGAGCTATACTCAAGTAAGTGATAACCTGACCTAAGCTAGAAGGAAAGGCCCTATATTCCCCTCAAATCGCTAGCTAAAAGGTAAGGTTTTTGGGAGTTATACATTGCTAAAGGCTGTTCCCCGTTATTCGCTCTCCCGCATCAAAAAACTCTTGACCATCACAGAAGCCGGGTGACCCAGAAGTATTGAGTAGCTGCTGACCCATTCTCGCCTATGAACCCAACTTGCTTGCGAATGATGGCAACAGGTAGATGAGTGAGTAGTAGTTTGCTTTACGTCTCCCCCAGAAATATTGACCCAGAATTCAGTATTGACCCAGAAATCAGTATTGAACCAGTCCACTTTAGTAGCTGCTGACCCAGTTGGAAGGTATAGTTTATTTGAGCATCCATCTATTGCCCATCTATGAAGCAATCTAGTTTTGTTATCATCCCAAGTATCAATATTTCCAGGGTCATTTGTAAGCCAATAGACATTTCCTTCGGGTTTCCTTGGAACAGTAGATTCTGTATTTTTCAATCTGAAATTCATGCAAGAGAATCTGGATTTCATCCCAGCTTTCTCTATTTCTGGACACCTTCTCCAGCGGATCTTATTGGTGCACTATTCTCAAGCCGGGCATGGCCGCATGTTCCATCCACTTGTTTAAGAGACCAGAAGGGTCGGCCTTGCTTTCAGTAATTGAAATAGAAAGCACTAGTTATGGGTAGGACTGGGAATGGTTGCATCTAAAGAGTGATTAGATTCAAAATGAATGAGTGGAGGGCAGGAAAATGGGGTTGTTCTCAGGGCTGCCTTTCCCCCACTCCCTAAAGCTTTATTGAAATCCAACAATTGTCTGATACACAGGCCGCCCCCATACTTGAAAGCAAGCTGTGACATGCACAGGAAGAGCTTTGGTGGGCATCTGGCTACCATACATCCCGAAATAAGTAAAGTCCTACCTCAGAAACCAGTCAACGAACTTGGGGTCACCCCTGGGGCACATGGGTTTCCTTATGCAGGAAGGGATTCTGGGCATGGGTTGACCAAACAGGTACTGGTGATGTATTGCACCAAACCAATCATTGGATTCTATAGAAAACTTATAGCCCTTTCTTTGATGAATTTCGTTTGTCCGCAATTGAACTGGGACATGAAATGACCTCTTACAATTTACATTACTAATTACCATTATGGAGGATCGCTCACCTCACCCACCTGGGTTAGGTTCTCTTGCCTTTATGCTTCTCTTGTCTTTATACAAAGTATTTCTACTGGTCCTTGCCTTTATACAGATTATTTAGACTGGTCACTGTCCTTACCATTTATGATTGTTCGACCTCTTTCCTTGCCCTCCTAACGTCAAGCAAGCGGGTTCATTTGACTTATTGGGTGGCCCCTCTCAAATAAGTAACTAAAAAGTCACTAACGTACCTAATTGGGTGAAGTAGGTTCTGATTGGTCGATAAGATGTCCACATGTCTCTGCTGACGTAAGTACCTTTAAGATGGTGTGCCACCAGTTAACCTGATATGATGCCATGTGTCATCTCCATATTCGTTTGGGCACATCCTGCAAGTCTTTCTTAGCCTTCGTCCCAACTCTATCAAATATGCCCGGTCATGGATGGACCCTAAATGTGGTATAATTCATCTTTTAGTAGTGTTGGTCCCATTTCGAAGACCTTGCAAATACCTTAACAAATATGTATAAAACCAGAAGTTGAACCTGACAATGAAGCAAATTTAGTTCAATTCCCAATTCCCCGCCGGGGACATTAATGCCATGCTTCGGGTTGACTTATTGATTCAGGGTTGAAATGGCTTCTATAGGCTATTGAGGGGCTTAATGGCTTATCTCTCTTCCCCGTGCTTTTCTCTCTAACGCTCGAGGAGATATCTTTCCTGTACTTCTATCTCTTTCCCGTGCTTAGAGATCTTTTCCGTACTTTAGAATGAAATTTGTCAAACCTTAGTAGTGGATACACCCAGAAATATTTTGATATAGGGAGGGTCTGGCCTTGTATCCTTACCTTACCGAGCTTGTCTATCTATAACTGTACGAATTGTAATACTTCTTATTTAGGTCATATTCTTGACTGATGAGTAGACTTATTACGTATAGAATAATCCGTCTATATATCTTGATTAGTCTAAATAATCTTTCATGAACTAGAAACCTGTACTACTAGATCAATGGCTTGATACGTTGGGTTGGGTCCGCACTACTGGGTAAGCACTTGTACCCTTGCGGGACCTCTAATAGCAAGCCAAGCCATCGAACTATCTCACCTGCCAAGCCAAGCCATCGAACTATCTCACCTGCCAAGCCAAGCCATCGAACCATCCAATAGCTATTCTCGCAAGCTACCTTTCTTGCCCGCAATAATAGGGTCTTTCTTTCCTGCCCATATCAACGAACTCCCATCAAATCGCACCCAGGATGTGTTGTTCACCCTGTATTTTTCGTTTCCATAAGGTAAGTATTCAAGTGACTTCCTGCTCGATGAGGTAAGGCTTTCTAACGACTCCCTTCTTTTTCTTAGGTCGGTCAAGACTGAGCGGAGCAGGGGTGAGTGAAACTAAGTAATGACTCCGAGCGGTAGCGAGTCCTTTCCTCTGGTATTAGGGAAGCTTGGTTGTTTCAGTCCCTAGTTTGGAGCTTCCCGAACTAGTAGCTACACTTGCCAATAGGGTTTGATATTCCTTATTGTACGACGTATCCACACGTGCCTACAGGTTCAAATAGTGATTTTCTTGTACTTGACTGAATGTCCTCTTCGGTAAAAGGTGGTACATGCTCGTAAGTAATGAATGAGAAACTGATTGAAGATGTATATCACTTTTTCGAGTATGATCAGAAGGTGATCGGGATGAATTGGGAACAAGGCTTCTTGATAAAAGGATCTAATAAGTCAAGTTTGAGTTCTTCCCTTCCCTCTTTGACTGAGTAGCAGCCACCCTGCCTGGAGTCGACTGGAGATGCGGGCGGGGCCTCTATCTAAGGTAATAGATGGATGCTTTGTGTTGTCCATCTTCGTCGGGTAAAGGAAGGGAAGAGGTGTTTGAAGAGTGCTTGCTAGGCAGGCTGGAGGGCACTCTTCTACGAACCGGATCGAAGTAACTTGCTCATATACAATACATAAAATATGAATTAGCTTTATTCACGGACTTCCTTATCACAGTCAAGGCGGAACTTAGATCTCTATTCCCATTCCAGCTAGCTATAAATCATTTTCAGCCCCTTATGACTTTTTCATTAATAAATGAATGAAAAGGCTATGAATTGATTATTCCTATCCATCCTCCGCCTTCAGCTTCAATTGCCCTTTTTCTGTCACCTGCAAATAGATCGATTTCTCCCCACTCGAATAGAAATAGTTATTCCTCCCGACCTGCTGCATCTCGTTCATAAAAGTGCTACCGGAACTCGTCCTGTCGCTTCGTCCATATCTCTCTTGGTCGTCCAATTGCTTCGATCCGCTCTCCCACTTTATTCATATTTACCCCTGCTGTGAAACTCCTAGGGATTGTACTAATGGAATTGGAGTCACCCAGTTCCATTCATTGGTTTCCAGTTTCCTCCCATCCATTGACTTACTTTCACCGCTTCTTTACCTAGTTCCGGAGGAGGCTTACGCAAAGGCAAAGGCTGCTACTCACTAGTGACCAATTCTATAGCTTTATCCGAAGCTCGATACCACCCATCCCTATGTCATTTTCTACTGTTAGCCGGCATTGGGTAGTCCACCTTGTCGACCATAGATCCCAGTTACCTCCATCTATATGCCCCGCCTTTTCTAACTATTGAAATTCCCAGCTACCTGAAGCTTTTCTTCTCCAATTCGATCGGCTTTTGCAACTCCAACTCGATCGTTATTGCTGCATTTCCTTTCCAAGCTTTACCTCATACGTATAACTATCCCCTATATGACAGGATACGCTGGTGGGCCGGGACCTAAGCGTGCTGCCCCCCCCCCCATACCAGCCGATCCACCACTTCAAATCTTAGTCTCGGTACATTAATGACGGGGACGAGGGGCCAGATCCATACGGTCGTCGGATGCTGGGAACGAACCGGGTGAGCCTGCTCTGTGATAGGGACTGTGTTACGGATCGGGCGCGCAACACTGCGAAGCTCTGGCTTTAGAACAAGTATCGAACCGCCCTCTTTTACCCCCTGCCTTTGTTGCTGCTACTCGATCTGCTACCCCTGCTGCTAGACTGGGGTATACTCTGAATGATAGCTATAGATCCGGAAGGGATGCTTCTAGGTAAACTGAGTAATCAACCGGCGGTGCTGGATCTTTCCTAAATGCATCTAGCTCAGCATCTGATGGATCCGTTGGAACTTTATCTGTATCTGGTGGATCTCTAATGAATGGGTATGGATTTGTATATGGAACCGTAACTGGAGCACGTGTGAAACAAAGCATAGAAGCTCGGATAAGGTGGACCGGGGCACAATGTATGTAAATGTATGTCTAAAGCTCTCTGATCATCGTGCAGGATTCCTCGACGATAGATGATGCTTGAGCCTGAGTGATTGTACTAAAGAACCTACCTTAAAGAATAGTAAGGTCTTTTTTTTAGGGGGCAAGGATGCGTAAGCAGGCTTGACCACCGGGAAAGGATGCGTAAGCAGGCTTGACCACCGGGAAAGGATGCGTAAGCAGGCTTGACCACCGGGAAAGGATGCGTAAGCAGGCTTGACCACCGGGAAAGGATGCGCAAGCAGGCTCGACCAACGGGAGAGGAATAATATCGATCCGGATAAGCAAAAATTCTGCCCGCCGGATCGACCTGGAGAAGGGCAACCTCTTACTTAGAGCGAGCTAAATTCGATCACCAGCATTCCTATCTGCCAGCAAACAACCAGCTCGCCATGCCAGAAAGAAAAAGGATTTGATCCGGCCGCAATAAAGGACAGGAGTCTACCTCCTATTTCTTTTCTCTTTCAAAGGTTTGTTGCAGGATATTCCGGCATTCTTATTCCAGAACATTTCTTTTCGGTAGCCCTTTCAGCTCTCTAAAGAGTCCGGGCGAGCAAGAAAACGGAGGGCAGTAAACAACGCTGATAAGGCAGCCGGATAGATCGCCAACAAACTTAGCTTTGAATAAGATCAACAACGGGAAGAGTAATAAGATCGACCTGTAACCGTGCAGAAAGAAAAGCTATCCCCGATCTCCTTCAACCTGTTACTACTACTTATCAAATTGTTCCAGAGAAAGCCTTTTATTAGAGTCGAGTGCCCCATCGTTGCATCTCCTGCTCTCCAGTGGTATCTTCCGATTAGGGGCCGCCGGACATGGTCTTGGCTCTCACTCTTGAGACCGTGGGAAGGAAGAGATTACCTGCTCCCGAGCAAATGGCAATAAATGGGAGAAGAAGGGAGAGATATCGCCTGGACTAGGTCTCTACGGAGGTGTCTTGTAGCGTTGACCTTTCTTTCGCCAACTCTGAATGTTGGGGAAATTCTTTGATGTTGTGCCTCAGCAAAATATTCCAGCCAAGTAGGTCCATTGAATACCCGAGTCAGCAAGTGGATGAAGGTCCTAATTATTCCGGTTCATAAAGCAGGCGGTTCACTGTCGCCGTCTACGTATAAAAGCTCTCCAGGGATGTGGAAAGTCATTCTTTTTCGATCTGAGAATCTCATTGAAAGCGCTTCGACCTCGTGTTAGGTAACTAGAGATAGCATAAAGAACTTAAGGTCTTGAACTCCGAATTTCTATTTATTCCCCTCTCCCTCTTGATCAAAAATGCCTTCCCGGGATAACGCTGCGCCCCATTTAGGTAAAGGTTGAACCTCGACGCGAGCCCACCCTCCGTTTTGCGGGTGGGGCTGGCTGTGGGGAAAGAACTTATCTGGTGGGGCCCCTCCTTCGACTCTGGATTTATGCGATTATGAATTTCACTTGACTTTTTTGATTCCGATGCGACTTATCCTTCTGGAGCTGACGTAACAAACTACGCAAGCCTCCCGGCGGAGCCAACAGAAATCCTATCCGAATGCGAAAAATAAGAGGCGGTTTCATCATGGTGGTATACCAGCCGCCTGTTTCGAAACTTCCAGTTCCAATCGGAGCATATGGATCCGTAAATAGATTTGTATTTATAGTAGCTTTAGTTGTGCTCGTCGTTTCTTGAATGGATAAAAAGTATCTCTTTTCGGGGAACATGGTCAACCAGAAACTATTATGTCCGCGATTCTTTATCCACCACGATCTTTCACGATGCAGAAAAGAATCCAGTTTTCCATTCTCATATGAGGAAAAGTGGATTGGCAACAGGTCGATTATGGCACGAAGTGATTCATCATGCTCGAACATGAATGGGTTCGTTAAGGACGGTTTATAGATCATCAAATTACCACAAATGGAATGAAAAGTGGGTCCATGTGAATGATCAATACCCCGCAAACCACAACGCTCCTTCCCCATATGGAGTTCGGGACCCAAAGGCAATCGTTGAGTAAACTGTATCTTTTCCGTGCTAGTTGACCTGAGCCGCGCCATTACTGCTGGGGCTCGGCCTCCGAACCGTACGTGGGACGAGTTTTTGCCTCATACGGCTCTTCCCATGGGGCAAGTAAAGTAAAGTAAAGTAAGGTAAGGATGCGTAAGCAGGCTCGACCACCGCCCACCACCCAATAAGCATCAAGGAAGGCAGGGCTCGACTGTTAAGGAGAGGAATTTCTTACTCGACCATCGCCCCCCACCCAATAAGCATCAAGGTACGTTAGTGACTCGACTGATAAGGACCCTTTAGGGGGCTCGACTGATAAGGACCTTTAGGTGCTCGACCCAGGGTTGACTTATTGGGTGGGGCAATAAGTAAACCCAAGAGGAGAGGTACGTTAGTGACTCGACTGATAAGGACCCTTTAGGGGGCTCGACTGATAAGGAGAGGAGAGGTACGCACGCTCTCAATATAAGGAGAGGGTGCTAACGCATGGCTCGACCAACGGGCCGCCATCGATTTCTCGCTTGCTCGACAAAAGGAGAGCAAGGTCCCGCCCTTTCTTTATTCCCCTTTCCCTTTGGTCGAGCGACTACGTTCCTCTCCCTCTCCCTTATGGTCGAGCAATAAATACCTCTCCCTAGCGGTCGAGCAATAAATACCTCTCCCTAGCGGTCGAGCAATAAATACCTCTCCCTAGCGGTCGAGCAATAAATACCTCTCCCTAGCGGTCGAGCAATAAATACCTCAAAGAGCGCGTTCTTTCTAAGGTGTTGTGTCCTCTCCTTATCATATCCTTATCGCGCGAACTAGGGCAGTTGTTAGTGGCTGAGTTAGCGTGGTACAGCACTAAGACAAATAGCTCCAGAAAATGATTTGGGGGTAATCAGTAAAGGGGGCCCCAGGAAAGTATTTGAATGGCCCTTCATTTCATTGGCGAATGAAGACCTTCACTGTATCAAATACGTCTATAACGAAAGTAGGCGCCCTTAGCCTTCAATGAGTGGGCTGTGGTGGAACATTGTTATGGAGTTATTCTCCTTATGTATGCACTTATCTCCCTGGCTAATGACCGAAATGATACGAGTCAATACGTTATGAGTTAGCGTGTCAAAGCACAAGACAGATCTCTTTGTCTATCCCACTACTTAGCCCACTTAATGAAGTCGCCCCTCTTCACAACGCCAATGGCTTAGGAACTTTTTAGTTGCTCGACCGATAGGGAGAGAAACTTTTAGTTACTCACCTTACCCCGGAGATCGAGGGACGGAGTCGCTCTAAAGACGCAGGAGGGCGAGGGTGAGGGAACCGAACCGCTCTAAAGACCAGAGGAAGAATTGGGCGAGGTTCTTTAGACACGAAGACCGACGGGGATTATAATATAGTTGCTAAATGTTGCTATTACCAAGCTAATAGCAAATTGTTTATGAAATGTGATCTCTGGTACGTTAAGTGACTCGACTAACAGGAGAGGAACGAAGTTGCTCATTCATTAATCATTAATAAATAGGGATGGGAACTTTTAGTTACTCGATTGACCATAGGGAGATCGAGTGTCTAAAGACCCTGGTGTACACTTCGTGACATAAGTCATAGCAAGGCCTTTACACGGTACAGAAAGGCATTGCAAGGTTATCCTGGTCCTGGTCTTACCTGCCAGAGTTAGAGTTCGGGAAGATCTGGCCAAAAACCCACGGGGGGGGGATAGAAGAAGCTTGTGAAGAGGCAAGCTTCTTCTCCCTCCCCCCTCCCCACGTTATGTGCGGTCTTACCTGCCAGAGTTAGAGTTCGGGAAGATCTGGCCAAAAACCCACGGGGGGGGGATAGAAGAAGCTTGTGAAGAGGCAAGCTTCTTCTCCCTCCCCCCTCCCCACGTTATGTGTGTGATATACGGTATTTATATAATATAGTAAGCGGCGGCTAAAAAATAATAATTGTCGTCTGACCAATCTTTTTTTCCTATCAGAGCGGAGATAGATCCAAATGAACTGCCCATCTCATTCCTCGCTCGCCATTGGCCCCGAGTCCCCACGTCCGCTTCCACCCCCCCCCCCGGCCCTACCCATCCTTATGGAAAAAGGAGGGGGGGGCGTGGTTGGCTTTGCCAACATCAGGGCCCTTCATTGGCGAGCCTGGAGGTTTTTGCTTTTTGGGAATATCCTGTTCCCACCGCGCTCACGGCCCGGCTGGCCCGCCGGTTGAACCGGGGCTTAGTGGGAATTATCCCGTTCCCTGGTCAATCAAATGGTTGGATGCGGGATCTACTCCACGAGGAGCGGTACGGACGTAGATGGTATCATCACGACCTCTCTTTCCGTACCGCTGGGGATGCTTAACGCCACTTCGCCAACTGGCGTTACCTGCGGTGATTACTAGTGTCTCTCGGTGTGGTCAGCACTGGGTGTCTCCGAGCAGCGGGGCTTACACCCATTCACATTGGTTCATCCAAAGTTCCCGACCCTCATGCACGAATTTGGGGATGAGCCATCTTCCTATCAATAAAGGTTCAGGAGTCAACTGAGCATCTCAGCGGCGGGATTGAATACCCGAATTGAACCGGAGTTCACGCCGCCCGTCCTGAAGAAATAGGAGGCGTGGGCCCTCCAGCAATTATGGTCGAAACATAAGCCAGCCACGGGTCGCGCGACAAAATAACACCCATAATGAAAATGCACACTCCTCCATGTGAAAGATTCATATTCATTGGAGCTTTTCGGTAGTAGCCGTGACCAACAGCCATCAGCAGTCGACTCGTTGGGTTGGCGAGAGAACGCGCTTCAAGCCCAATTTCTGCCTCGGGTGGAACACCCCCCCCACAAGCACCACCCGACGAAGGGGGGGCGGGGAAAGCTACAGGCCCGAATTCCCTTATTTCCAAATGGGGGGGTGGGGGGGGGCACAAGCTCCCGGGGCACCTTATCTTGTCATTTCGTCGTGTCTCATCATTCCCGTTGGACCGAAGCGTTTGGCGTTTTCTTCGGAGCCCTTTGTTCGCTAACCTATCGCGCCCATGATTGTATGGTAAGAGAAGGGTACAAAATAATAGTAAACAGAGCACACCGCGGAAAGATTCTGGATATGACAAGTCTCCCATGAATCCGAGAAGAAGAAAATGAAGAACGAAAACGGAGCAAAATGATGCGTCTTTAGCTCTAGTTTCGGGTGAGCTTATCCCAATTAGGTTTGGTAATAGAATAGGGCGGCTTGCTCCAACCAACACTATACCTTTCGCTTCGTCCATAGAGCGTATGAATCCCCTGGGATGTAGATAGACTAGAGAGGGTAATAGAGATGTAGGAATAGGGATTATAGTGCCACTGGAAGAAGGAGCACCTGTGGGAACATCTCTACCGACTAACCATTTCAATAGTACGGGTGCTGCCGTGCCACGAGGCACGACCATGGAAGTAATGAAAAAGAATAAGTTCTGCGGTTGGACCATCTGCTCTATTCGTTCCGATGATTCTCGCTTCTCCAGATCAAATAGGAGACGTCATCCCAAAAATGAAGGTGTTCGCAACGCATACCGAAAGGATCGAAATTGACCATTAATTACTAGTTCGAGCACCAGGTCAAAAAGTAGTACACATAAAGAATATTTTGATTATGGCATAGGGATAAAATGATAGGAGAAACATGATAGGAAAAATAGAGAGCTCCCGGATTACGGAAAGAGCCTTTATTCGTTGGCTCCAACTACTCCATCGTTGGAACCAGCCAGAAAGATGCGATGCAAGGTTATCCCACCCAAGTGATTACTTTACCGTTATCCCAAGCGCTTCCTTTCCCGACGTGCGTGAAGTACTCAATATTGGTTGGACGGCACAGGGCATGAGGTTAAGACTTATTACGTGACGGCCGGAACAGTCAAATACTTTAGGTGCATTCTCCGTTGTTGCACTTCATTATTAATAGGTCCTGAAAGGCGATGGCGGCCCGGTGGTTCTTCAAGTTCCTCTCCTTAACAGTCGAGCGATGGCGGCCTTTTAGTTCTTCTCGTTTCAATTTGACTTATTGGGCTCTCAAATAAGTAACTAGCGCTGGTCGAGTCACTAACGTACCTCTCCTCTTGGGTTGACTTATTGCCCCACCCAATAAGTAAACCCTGGGTCGAGCACCTAAAGGTCCTTATCAGTCGAGCCCCCTAAAGGGTCCTTATCAGTCGAGTCACTAACGTATTCATTTGACTTATTGGGCTCTCAAATAAGTAACTAGCGCTGGTCGAGTCACTAACGTACCTCTCCTTATCAGTCGAGCCCCTCACCCATCGGAATGAGTGAGTGACCCCTCACCATATGAATAGTGAGTGTGCTAACGCACCCTCTCCCCTCCTCTCAAATAAGTAACCAAAGGCAGTCGAGTGTGCTTACGCACCCTCACCATATGAATAGTGAGTGACCCCTCACCATATGAATAGTGAGTGGCTCCGCCCCTCTCCTCTCCTTATCAGTCGAGCCCCCTCTCCTCTCCTTATCAGTCGAGCCCCCTAAAGGGTCCTTATTAGTCGAGCGTGCTTACGCACCCTAAAGGGTCCTTGACAGTCGAGCCCCTACCGGTCCTCACCATCGGAATAGTGAGTGGCTCCGCCCCTAAAGAATATAGGGCCCTATAAAGTAGTAGGGGCGATGGCGGCCCCCCTCTCAAATAAGTAACTAAGGTGCGAAGCCGCTTGTCCCTCCGGGGGCAAGGGCAGTCGAGTGTGCTTACGCACCCTGCCGGTGATGGCGGCCCGGTGGTCGAGCAACTCAAGTTGAAATTGACTTATTGGGCTCTCAAATAAGTAACTAAAAGGCGGTGGTCGAGCCCCTGCCGGTCCTTGATGCTTATTGGGTGGTGGGCATCGGAATGAGTGAGTGACCCCTCACCATATGAATAGTGAGTGTGCTAACGCACCCTCTCCCCTCCTCTCAAATAAGTAACCAAAGGCAGTCGAGTGTGCTTACGCACCCTCACCATATGAATAGTGAGTGACCCCTCACCATATGAATAGTGAGTGGCTCCGCCCCTCTCCTCTCCTTATCAGTCGAGCCCCCTCTCCTCTCCTTATCAGTCGAGCCCCCTAAAGGGTCCTTATTAGTCGAGCGTGCTTACGCACCCTAAAGGGTCCTTGACAGTCGAGCCCCTACCGGTCCTCACCATCGGAATAGTGAGTGGCTCCGCCCCTAAAGAATATAGGGCCCTATAAAGTAGTAGGGGCGATGGCGGCCCCCCTCTCAAATAAGTAACTAAGGTGCGAAGCCGCTTGTCCCTCCGGGGGCAAGGGCAGTCGAGTGTGCTTACGCACCCTGCCGGTGATGGCGGCCCGGTGGTCGAGCAACTCAAGTTGAAATTGACTTATTGGGCTCTCAAATAAGTAACTAAAAGGCGGTGGTCGAGCCCCTGCCGGTCCTTGATGCTTATTGGGTGGTGGGCATCGGAATGAGTGAGTGACCCCTCACCATATGAATAGTGAGTGTGCTAACGCACCCTCTCCCCTCCTCTCAAATAAGTAACCAAAGGCAGTCGAGCGTGCTTACGCACCCTCACCATATGAATAGTGAGTGACCCCTCACCATATGAATAGTGAGTGGCTCCGCCCCTCTCCTCTCCTTATCAGTCGAGCCCCCTCTCCTCTCCTTATCAGTCGAGCCCCCTAAAGGGTCCTTATTAGTCGAGCGTGCTTACGCACCCTAAAGGGTCCTTGACAGTCGAGCCCCTACCGGTCCTCACCATCGGAATAGTGAGTGGCTCCGCCCCTAAGAAGTAAGGGCCCTCTCCCCTCCTCTCAAATAAGTAACCAAAGGCAGTCGAGCGTGCTTACGCACCCTCACCATATGAATAGTGAGTGACCCCTCACCATATGAATAGTGAGTGGCTCCGCCCCTCTCCTCTCCTTATCAGTCGAGCCCCCTCTCCTCTCCTTATCAGTCGAGCCCCCTAAAGGGTCCTTATTAGTCGAGCGTGCTTACGCACCCTAAAGGGTCCTTGACAGTCGAGCCCCTACCGGTCCTCACCATCGGAATAGTGAGTGGCTCCGCCCCTAAGAAGTAAGGGCCCTCTCCCCTCCTCTCAAATAAGTAACCAAAGGCAGTCGAGCGTGCTTACGCACCCTCACCATATGAATAGTGAGTGACCCCTCACCATATGAATAGTGAGTGGCTCCGCCCCTCTCCTCTCCTTATCAGTCGAGCCCCCTCTCCTCTCCTTATCAGTCGAGCCCCCTAAAGGGTCCTTATTAGTCGAGCGTGCTTACGCACCCTAAAGGGTCCTTGACAGTCGAGCCCCTACCGGTCCTCACCATCGGAATAGTGAGTGGCTCCGCCCCTAAGAAGTAAGGGCCCTTGTTCTCGGAAGAACAAGCGGCTTCGCACCTTTCGAATGCCGAAAATGCAGCCATTCATGACTCGATATATGTCATTTCGCGAGCAATTAGATCGATCTCGCGAACCTCTGCCATGCCTTCCAATCATGAATTATATACGTAATTACGTCATTCATTATAGCAGTAATTACACCAGAAAATGCATATATTATATATGTCATTATGCATTCATGAATTATATATTACATTGCTTTAGCAAAGATAGACACAACAGGATGGATGTTTTTGACCGTACTTCTCTTTTTTCCCCTCAAATGGCTTTCTTCCCCTCTGAGAAGGTAAGTAGGTGCTAATCTGAATGTTGCTATTATATATGTCATTATGGCATGACTCGATAGCCGAAATGACACCAGAAAATGCTGCTATTATAGATGTCATTATGATAGATGTCATTATGATAGATGTCATTATGCTTGCCTTATGATCTCTCTCTAGTTACTGAAAGCGCTTTCTTTAAGAACCTTCCCTTCGCTATGCTCTTTGAGGGGAAGAAATATAGGTGCCGTAAGGCCGCTCGACCATAAGGATGCTACAGCAGGCTCGACCAAAGGTACCGAAGGGTGCGCAAGCAGGCTCGACCATAAGGGCCGCCATCGAGAGGGGGAGGTGTGCAAGCAGGCTCGACCATGAGCTAGTTACTTATTTGAGAGGGGCACAAAATAAGTCAATTGAACCTTTTAGACATTGTGTTTCATGAAGAATATTCTGGGTCTTTCAAAAACACAATTGTAGCAGGCATTAACTGACAGGTAGGTCTATTCCTTGCAGTGTGTTCTAATTGATTCCAAGTATCGGCAAAGCTCAGCCATACCAATAGGGTAATACGTGGTACCCAGCAGATTCATTCAGTAAGCGGTGTTATGGAACGCTGGTGAATGCTATGCTGTATGAAGCCCGTACACTGATGCTCTCTCTACTCTATGTGAGTTACCCTTCCATCCGTCCGATGCAGTAAGTCTAAGAATGAGCAAGCATCATCCCATCCATATCCTGGCAATGCTGGCTGTCTGTCTTCATTCATCAATCGTATATGGGGGTTCAGTTCGGCCCGACAAGAGGCACGATAGTGCCGTACCCCCAATTCTTGCCTCAAGCAAGTGTATTCAATCAAAGGCCCGTGCAATGAATGCTCTAAGTTCAGGTAATTGAAAACCAACTGGTATATAAGGTCAAGACGCTAGGTTGTTGGTATAGGTCCGAACATCAGTATTGGTGTAGGCTGGTAAGTTCAGTAAGTGCTCTGACCCAAGCTCGTACAATGCTCAAAGTTAAGGTCAGTGAACCGGTCTATCAAGGTTTTTTAAGACAACATGAGTTGGTTGCTGTCGCACATAAAGTAATCTAAGCGGGTAGCAGGTCAATACAAAGCAGTAAGTGCCTACCTCCTCTCCTTGCCGCTCAAATTGAACGATTCTCGGCCTGCATGCATGTTTCAGTGGGTATGTGCTCCCTCATCGTCAATGGTGAATCGGAGGGTAATGGGTACCTAACCTCCATCCTGTGGATCGGCTCTCGGCTGGCATTGACGGGTGGGTAATGAGGTTCTATCGGCGGGCTCGATGAGTTCAGCTATGATTGGCGGGTCTGATCGGGTGGGTCTGATCGTCGCTTCAGTCGGCTCTGTCGGGCGGCTCTGTCCCTTGCCGGTGCCGTATTTATTGCCGGGTGGATGTGGCGTGGTGAAGGTGAGTTGGCAATGTTGGGTGTGCCCTCCCTAGCGGTTGCGGTACCTTCTTCCCGGTGCGGTATTTCTATCCGTCCCCCGGTCACTTCTTAGCGTGTTGGATGGATGTGTGACGTGGTGAAGGTGAGTCGTCTCAGTCGTTTGGTCTGAACCTCTATTCTTGTCTGGTGGGTGAGGCTGTTATCGTCCGTCCGATGGGCCGCCCTACCCCAAACTATGTGATCTGTAGTCCGTCCGTTGTACCGCTCCAGCTCCAACTAAGTTCTCAATCAATCTCATCAATCACTCACAATCAATCCCATCCCTCGCGAACCAACCCCACCAAACCATCAATACCGAAGCTGAACCTGGTCTACCCGAACCTATTGCCTGGCATCGCAGCTAACTAATGCTATCACTCGGAACTACTTACTACTGCTTCTATCGCTAGCTAGTCTCGCTCACTACGGCTTCTCTCACCGGCTATAGCTATTTACGCTAGCTCTATACTGCAGCAATGCATCTTTTTCATTTCACAACTTACATAAATACATGTTACATTCTCTTTCTTGAATTGAAGAATTACATCTCAGATAGCACATGCTCGATGTAAGACATTCACCATACACAGGCATGCCCATGAAAGAAGTGTTATAATGAAATTCGTCAATCAGATTTGAAATGATTTTGATTTATTCCCTCACCATATGAATAGTGAGTGACCCCTAAGAAGTAAGGGCCCTTGTTTCTTGGACTTTGCAGTCTTATTATTGTATTCCTTCTAACTATTTCTACCCTAGTTCCATGCATTTTGGGATCAACCAGCTCTATACTCAAAATATGTATAATCTATCCCACCTCACTAAGACAAGTGTGCTTAACATGCCTTCCAATAGTCATCTAATTACTCATACAAGAATTCGAATCTAGCCTTGTCACATAGGAGGACCAACCCCATACTAGGTGAATCAATTTCATCATGGAGGATACTAACCACTTCCTCCAACATGATGCCTTTCATTGTTCCCAACCATGTTTATCATACAACTTGTACCCTCCTCCTAACCAAGTCAACTTGCAACCAACTACCTCATATAGGATATGTGATGAACTCATGCCCTACATGCAACAACTTGAAGAGAGAATCCTTAGACAATTTGTGGACTTTAGAGACTCTCTTAGGAGACCCTTCCCTCCTCAATGAGTTCCCCAATACCAAAAGTATCAAATCATTTATGGGGTGAAACCCCTCAATCCTTCCATTACCGGCTTCTTTTATTGCACTTGGGGATAGAGCTATCTCGGGTCCGATGGGGCAGGGGGAGGAGCGCCCAAGGCGATCCAATAGGTAGCCTGCTCGGGCGGTGGAAGGCTCGTGTCGAATCCCATGAGGTCAGATAGGAGTTAGGGATCCGGCACCGGTGGAATGCAAGGGCAGGCTGTAACCAATGCTCTATGAGGTTGAGTCCCAGATGGATGCTTGAGAGAGCGAGTTAAGGTTATAGGGATCGATGAATCAATCACGGTGCACTCATCCATAGGGTCGGGTTCCCCACTCATGAACTCTATCCACCAGACACAGTACCTCACTTCCATTACATATGTGTTAACAACTAAACTGTAAAGACGGGCAGGACCGGAATCAATTAATGGTCGGTTGAGAACTGGAGGCAAGCGTTACAGAAGATGGAGAGAGAGGGCTTGAAATACCAGTGCGGATTCCCAATACCTTACGATTCCACAACCACTACCGGGGCTGATTCCCAATCCCTCGACCTGAGACAGAGGGAATAAGCAATAGTGCCGATGCTTATGGAAGGGAGATAGGTTTCGATCGGTGCTCAACCCGGCTCTCAATTGTGAATATATACTTGTCTCCATATCGACCCATGTTCACCTCGACTCGTATCCACCTCTGTTCATATCATTCTCCATTCGCGGCTGAACTCATTTCGCTTTCGTCTCTATCTATTCCCCATAAACCATGGAACCCTTTATAAGCAATCCCTTAAATGAATAAGCTTCCCGCGGATATGGCCCTAGATACGTCCATTCAATGCTTCTGGGTGGTCGCCTACCGAGCTCGCCAACGCACTCATTGGCATACAAATCAACTATGCCGGAGTAGTCTTCCCCAGGTTCCACACTCAACCCGAACTTATTAACTCATTCTTTGGAGACATGGCGAGTGTCGTCTCTGCCCCGAACAAGAAAAGATCCACATGCTCAACAATGAAGATCTGAACAAGGTCCACTTACTTGAGTCTCTACTGACAATCCCATCTTACCAAGCAAGTCAATACAACATCGGTCATCTTGCCTTCTGCCATGGCCTCGGGATTAGTCCAGCCCACCCCTGACATAGTAGTTGCTCGAGCATGCTTTCATTAATGGCCGAGGAGCCCAGGAAAGAGGTTGCCGAGGAGCCAATTCAACTAGTTCATTACAATGACCGAGGGACCCATACCAGTTTCAACGAGAGTGAAACTAGAATCCCGATGAACCCACCCAGGGAAGGTCAAGTCTCCATCGGGCCACCCACCCTGGCCATCCTTTCTTTAGCTGTACCATCCATCCGGAACCATGCATCCATCCGGATCCTTCCTTCATTCACCCTCGGTTCTAACTGTCTATACTATAGAGAGAGGACAAGCTTCCCTTCCCTCAGATAGGCTCCATATTACATACGTTATATCGGGTCATAGCTTCCTAATCTAGCTCCGGGGGTGCCATAGCTTCCAACGGCATCTAGAACTCCCGTCCTCCCACCCGGTCTAGCCAATCAATTATATGGGCCGGTTACGGTATATGAATTGAAGGGCCCTTCCTTCCCACATCCCCTGTTCTAAGCTCATCCACCCACCCACAACTAGCCCTAAGAATTCATTCCCCCACAGAACGGCTAGCCACCCAGAGAGAGTTCCCCGGTTGGGAAAGATAGTGAACCCCCCGTTCTAGTTTCATCTACACCCCCGGATGGTCCTATGATCCTCCGATCCAGGGTAGCTCCCCCCTCCTTTAGTTCAACAGGGGGCGGATGGCAGTTGTAGTTGATGGAGCTAGAGAAAGTAGTTGATGGAGGAAGGTCTACCCTCTTCATTACGAGTTAACAATTCCCCTTCCATAGTAGTTGTTCAACAAGCTGGTTAAGACTGCATCTGTAGGCTAGCCTGCTATCCAGAAGTGACTAACTCTCACAACTATAGAACAAAGGCTCTACCTTCCCACCCGGGAGGGAATAAGCAGGGCAGTTAAGCTAAACGAACTGCCGGAGGAGGAGTAACAAATAAAGGAGCGGCGGAGAAAGGATGGATGGATAGTTGTCAGAGTCTGCCTGCTGGATTTGATGAGTGAATGCTGGTTTGCTATAAATAAGAATCTATTTCCCACTGGCAAAGAGTATTCGTTCTGGGTGGATGGACTGATTGATAGATCAAATGGAACCTTTGGCACTTGAGTGAATGATGGAATGCTTGCTTGATGAGCTCAAACTGTAACCTTTGGCACTTGATTTGATGAGTGACTGCTTGCTTGATGGAACTAAGAATGCCCACCGGTAGAAAGATTCATCCTTCTGGCTGGATGGACTGATTGGATTGATAGAGAACCCTCTGGTACCTTTCCTTGATTGAATGATGTAAAGATTGATTGATAGTTGGCAGAGTATGCTTTTTGGCTGGATTGAATGAGCTTGGTCTCATTCGCTAGGCATATCTCATGAACCCAGATGGAGATAAACCCAGATGCAGCAGAACCAAGCATTCATCAATCAGATCCCCGGATGAACAGATCACCCTTCAGCTCAAGCATCAAGCTCATGACCCATAATATCACCCCAGAAGCTCCTGGATGGAGATGCTGAATCACCCCTTCCTTTCCTCAAAGCTCATGTGTTCAGATCTAACGCCAAAAGCATAAGCCTGTCTGAAGTAGCCCTCATCAACCAAGCATTCAGCATGATCTTCAATTGAGCATGAAGATTCCCGTATTCCTAGAGAAACCCTCTCCTGGACAGTCGAGTGTGCTTACGCACCCTCACCATATGAATAGTGAGTGTGCTTACGCACCCTCTCCCCTCCTCTCAAATAAGTAACCAAAGGCAGTCGAGTGTGCTTACGCACCCTCACCATATGAATAGTGAGTGTGCTTACGCACCCTCTCCCCTCCTCTCAAATAAGTAACCAAAGGCAGTCGAGTGTGCTTACGCACCCTCTCCTGGACAGTCGAGTGTGCTTACGCACCCTCACCATATGAATAGTGAGTGACCCCTCACCATATGAATAGTGAGTGGCTCCGCCCCTCTCCTCTCCTTATCAGTCGAGCCCCCTCTCCTCTCCTTATCAGTCGAGCCCCCTAAAGGGTCCTTATTAGTCGAGCGTGCTTACGCACCCTAAAGGGTCCTTGACAGTCGAGCCCCTACCGGTCCTCACCATCGGAATAGTGAGTGGCTCCGCCCCTAAGAAGTAAGGGCCCTATCCCCTCCTCTCAAATAAGTAACCAAAGGCAGTCGAGTGTGCTTACGCACCCTCACCATATGAATAGTGAGTGACCCCTAAAGAATATAGGGCCCACAAGCTCAAGTCCTCAGCCAGCCCCAAGCATGAACCAAGCAATACCTCATCTTCAGCATGATCCGAGATTAAGCTCCCCTTGCCCTCAGAAGCGCAAGACCTTCGGACCTTGTCTGTTCCTTTTCCTAAAGCCCTTCACCTCAAGCTCATGGTTTGTTTGATGGAATGCCCGGAGATTCCCCAACCTAATCCAAGGTGTGTTGGCGTACATACACCTCTAATGTGTCCTCATGATCATGTGTGTTTGGATGGGAGACTAACAAAATGCAGATGTATGAAACCTACCTACCCATACTAAGGATGTCAGAATGTGTGGGCATACTTCCTCAGCCCCTTGATCCTCACGCAAAAGCTCATGTGTTTGATTGGATGAATGTATAACGTAGATGAAGCTACCCACCTTTCCTTCCCAACCCCAGAAGCTCCGCATGAATATCAACCCCAAAGCTCTATATGCAGGAGCCTCAAGATGCAGGTTCCTTTGTTTGATTGAATGTCTGACGGGAGATGTGAAAAGCAGATGAGTCTATGTCTGGGTAGCAGGTTCATAGATGAATGATTAGCTCACTAGTTAGAAGGTTAGCACATATTCCTAAGCATGCTCACGGTTCATATCAAGCTCCTGTTCGTTTGGATGGGCTGAATGGAGAAACCCCAGAGTAAGCTCAAGGTGTGTGGGCATACTTCAGATTCTCAAGTGTCTTCAAGCTCATGTTTCTGTTCATTGGCTGTCAATGGCCTAACCATCAAAATCATGCTAAAGGTTGGTGTGATTGTAAGAAAGTCTGGAGCCTAAGGATGCTTAATGATGTGGGCATACTTCCCAAAGTCTCCTAATGCTGAAGCTTCTGGCTGGTTTCAAGACTGCTCATAGGTTTCAAAGGTTCTAAGGTAAGAGGGGTGTAACCTAATAATCCTAAAGGTCGAATTCCTGAAGTCAGGTGAAGAAGCCTAACCCTAATGCGGTAGACTTCAATACCTAAAGGTCATAGGTTCTTCCTAATAATCGGCATAGTGTAGCTGAAAGAAGAATTGGCACATAGGGTGGAGACTCATAAGCATATTGAGTAAGCATGAGTCTAATTCATGACCTCAAAGTAAGCATAGGTAAGGATTCAGGGGCAGACTAAGAATCATCTGGAGTAAGTCACTAAGTAAGCATCCTCAAGCTCAAGCTCATTGGATGGAAGGAGGAGACTAACCAGATGCAGATGTCATACTTCCAAAGATCATATCATATGAAAGCTCAAGTAGCAGCTCCTGTTTGTGTTTGTGTGGATTGACTGGAAGTATCCTACCCAGACTGACCAAGCTCAAAAGTGTTCGCATACAAGGTCCGGAGGGCTTGCGCTTCTGAGGGCAAGGAGTGATCATCTTCAAGCTGAAGCTCTTAGTTGGACGGTCAGAATGCAGAATGAAGCTACCGGTGTGTTTGCATCCTGAATAGAGTATAAGACTCCTGATCTGGTTGTTCTAAGATTCAAGATCTCATCTCTCAGGTGGTTGGATGGCTTTCAAGATCATAAGTGAATCAGAATGTCTATAAGTGAGTCCTAGTTCTTCTGTCTCTCCTACTCAAAAGCATGGAAGCTAAGCAAGTCAATCAGGTTGAAGTCAGTATCTACCTCCTAAGCACAACTAGTCAGGTCATAAGGTATCTAGTAAGGTGAATTAGGGGCTATGAAGGTAAGCAAAGTTCTAAAGCCTGTTGGTTAGAGGGTTAGCAGATCGAAGGAGTACTGGTCATAATCATAAGTCTAGGTGTGAATGTGAATCCTAATCAGCATAGCAGGTGGTTTCATTGTTCTAAGGTTGTGCCCTAAAGGTAAGAGGGTCAGCACATTCATAATCAAGCTCAAGAGTGTGTAGTTTGGAAGGCTTGACTAAACCTAATCCTCATCCTCGTCTTCAAGGTGGTTTGTTGGACTGATGGCTCATATGGTTCAAAGGGGGTTTCGGTGTCCTCTCCGGCTGAGTGTGGTTCCTTCTTCTTTCCCGTCATCCTTCTTCTTTCCCGTCATCAAGTAAGCATAATGAAGCTCAAGGGTTGTGAGTGTGATTGTAAGAAAGTATGAAGACTAATCATACACCTGTAAGACTGCCTTCAGTAAGGAGCCTAATCATAATCCTCATGTGAAAGCTCAAGGGCCCTCTCCCGGGGGTCGAGCGTTCGTTACCTCACCCTATATTTCTTACTTAGGGGCCACTCACTATTCATATGGTGAGGACCGGTAGGGGCTCGACTGTCAAGGACCCTTTAGGGTGCGTAAGCACGCTCGACTAATAAGGACCCTTTAGGGGGCTCGACTGATCAGGGGCGGAGCCACTCACTATTCATATGGTGAGGACCGGTAGGGGCTCGACTGTCAAGGACCCTTTAGGGTGCGTAAGCACGCTCGACTAATAAGGACCCTTTAGGGGGCTCGACTGATAAGGAGAGGAGAGGGGGCTCGACTGATAAGGAGAGGAGAGGGGTCACTCACTATTCATATGGTGAGGGTTATTGGACTGAACTCAAGATCCTAATCTTCTTAGCATGATCAGAGTATCGGCATACTCTTCCTAAGGTAGTAAGACTGCAGGTTGTAAGACTGTAATAAGATGATTAGACTGCTCAAAAGGTCAGCTCCCAGGTTCTAAGTTTGTTCTATGGCCTTTTCTAATGCTTCCTTCGCAGGGAACAGCCCTTTCTTATGCTTTGGTTACCCCTTTGCCTCTAGGCCCCTGTCTAATGCTTCGTTGTAGGCCCCTAAGTGAAGATGTCCTCATCGTGCGTGTAAGGCTTTAGTATTTCGTATCTAAGGCATGGTTCGTATTTAAGCCGAGCCTCTGCACAGATATCTTGTGGAGTCTATTTATCTGACACGCACGTTAAGGGTCTATATTTCTTGTCATCTTCTTATGGAGGTATATCTCATCTTATCTTCCACTTCCCTTCCCTTTTCAATTTGAGGGAGATCTTTCTCACCTTATCTTCCCTTTTCCTTACCTTATATTCTATGGAGATCACTACTGACTTCCCCATCAGGTATGGTCTTACTCCCTCCTTATAAGGTGATAAGGTATGGTGTTATGCATGCATGAGTGAACGACGTAGGTAGGAGTGAACGAATAGCTAAGTGGGAAGCTCCATTCCTTCTCCCAGGCAGGTAGGGGCTTTACTTACCTTGCTTCCCCAGGTAATGGTAGGATAGAGAGTTAAGGCAGGTGAGTGAGGGGAAAGGGATAGGTGAGTTACTTAAGGTAGGTGTATTGGGTACCTAGAATCTGGGGATGTCATTACGTTAGGTAGGCAGTATGGGGAGCATGACCCACCAGGAAAGTGAGTTATTAGGTAAGTGAGTGAAAGTCATGGAAAAGATTTCCACTGCGCTATCTATTCTATAAGGAAGTGATGATCTCTAATATATCGGTAACTAGATATAATAGGATAATACGATGATTTATTGACTGCTCGAACTAAGGCAAAGATATCTTTAGCATAAGTAGGGTAGTTCAACACTTCTCCATGAAAGAACTCTGAATGGTAGCAAATCGGTCTTCCTCCTTGCATAAGAACCGCCTATATGGATCCGCAGTGAATCCTTACACCGGCACCAAGCCCTCTTCTCAGAGCCACTAACCACCGACCCTAAAAATCCATCCATAAAGGAGGGGTAGTAACGAAGTGATCATGCTGCCTGGCTGGTGTTTGGACCTATGCCCGTTCTAGTCAAAACGAACGAATGGTTTTGCCCATGGATGGACAGAAACCGTGTATATCCACATTGAACCCTAAGGTGGAGGGAGGGTTATGGTTGTTGGTCACCATCGGACTCCCTATGTGAATATAGACCCTTTTCCTTCTCCTCACTTGACTGTATTGAGCCGTGCCCCCATATCACATTGGTTCCACTATCCACATACATATTGATCTACTTATCACTGGGCAATGTGAATACGGGACCTTACCACCGAATCTATATTGGACACTTCTTTCACGGTACAACCCAAACGAATCTTTTTTTTATATACTGGGAAAGGCAGATAAGCCAAGGCAATCTAACCAGCAGACACACTAAGGCCAGCCTAAACGGATGGTTCTGGTCGGGCACTGAATCGAAAGGGTTGGTTGTCTCTCTCGTCAAGGCACATGAGAAAGGCACTGATCCCAGAAGCCCCAATCTGAATGGGGTCAAGCGCACAGCAATCTTAATGGCCTTGGACACATTGAGAAACAATCTCGTATCATCTCACCTGAACCAGAGAACCTGAGCTAGCAAACTCAACAAGGAGAAAGCTCGCTCAAGCTTGCGTCTTCGTGCCTAGCTTCTATCCCGCCTGTCTCCAAAGCCAAGCTATCTTCAACACCTCTCTCCACTAAACGAACTCTCTCTCATACCAATCCCACCTCTCTCTCTCATACCAATCCCACCCATCCTCTCTCTCTTAACTGATTACAGAAGCACACACCACTCCCATCCCACCACTACTAACACACGCGGGTACATGTGTTCTACATAATGAATATGAATAAGCTGACCAAGTGCTTATCTCACCAGAGTAATGGTTGTAATTGATTATGTATTAGTATCTTCAGGTTGTAAGTAACGTCTAAGGAGGTTCTTGTTACATCGTAGAAGCGGGCTGAGATTCATGATCCAACCAAGAATCCAAGGTCAATCAGTAGGTGGATGGGGGTGGTTTTGCCAAGAATGTTATCCCCCTTGCATCAATATCAGATATGGTTTCTGTATGATAGGCGCCTGATTCAAAGTGAGTGCATTTCAACAGGTGGCATGGCATGAAGGTCGAATGATCAACAGGTAATTCGAGTGATCGGTCGAGTTTAAGATCGAGTCATCTGCAGTCGAGTGAATCAAACCCTCCGCTCTCTCCCGGTTCCAGCATAAAGGTAGAGTCATCTAACAAGTCGAGTGCTCTCTATCTCTATCTCCAACCCCACTATTATTAAGGTGCGAAGCCGCCAGAGAAGAAATAGGAGGGGCAAGGGCGCCCTTGAAATAATATACGGGGGCTGGAATTCATAATAGTAGGGCGTTTTAAGAATACCCCACTGTGAATAGGGAGAGTTTCCTATACACGTATTCACTTACATAATGTATTCTTTCCCACCCAGGAGAAAGGCCGACACGCCCCGACCAAATGTGTGGCCCTGCCTCCACGATGTATTCGTATAATCGAAGTGATAGCAAGCACATCTCGACTCGATGTATTCTTGCCTACGTAGTGTATTCTTACCTACATAGTGTATCCTCGCCTACGTGGTGTATTCTTGCCTAACCCGAATAATGGCCAAGGGTTTTGGTCCGGGGTCTTCGCCCAGTAAGTGTAACGTAGGGTCCAAGGTGTAAGCCAATGGTCTGGATTCGGGTTTCTCTAGTGAGAATATAAGGTGGAATCCGGATGGTAGCCACTAGATCCGGTTTCGATACTACTTATAGTATGATTCATAAACTATCCAATTCCCCCCAAGGTCTTAATTCGGGATGTGAAGTCCACTACACTAGAGGAGGGATAGAGTTGGTGACTAGGGATGAATCTCGCGGTAAAAGCACCCAACCTCTCCTTAACACCGGGTTCACTATCCTCTTAGAAATCCTCATTCCCTCTCAAAGGCCCTACCCCAACCTACAACTCCACACTCCCCTACTCCAAACTCCAAACTCCAAAAACAACTGCCACATCTTCCGATAGAGGTGACCCCAGAAGTCAATGCCGCTTGTCAATGCACTCGATTTCAGGTGTCGATGCTTTCTTGGATGTTTTGGAACCGATGCACGATATTTATCACGATGCACCTGTTTTGAAAAGTGACTGAGCCCATTGTTGTATAATGACGTATATAATGCAAGCTTCAAAACTGACACATCTTCCGGGATAGCCTACCACAGACAACTGCCCCATCTCCCAAGAAAAGTGTTCCCATCATTCACTGACTGATCACGTACCTTCATTCCCAATATAACGTCCCCTTCATACCCATACTGACTAATAAGCTCTATTACCTGATCTTGTATCACGTCCCCATCAAGGGATAAGGTCATTCCCCATCGAGGTTCAATCTCACGTACCCCTCATTCACAGCTTTAGGACCATCATTCACAGACGGCCCAATCAACCCATCTCATGTCCCAATACGAGCCATCTCACGGCCCGATAAGTAGCCATCTCACGGCCCGATAAGTAGCCATCTCACGGCCCCAGCATTCACTGACAGATCACGTACCCGTCATATACACATCTCACGTCCCAATACAAAACTGACAGATTAGCTTTCTTACTTGATTACATCTCATGTACCATTAGTGTTGAAATCTTTCGTACCCATCATTCACTGTCAGATCACGTCCCCTTCATACCCATCTCACGTACCGATCAACTCCCCATATAACGTCCCAATATGAGGAGGTAACATCCGCAGAAACTCCCCTACTACAAAAAAATCCTACCCGAACCTACAACTCCACGGCACCCAAGGCACAGTACGCCTCAAACACCTGCCCAGTCCACCGTCACCCATTCAATATGCATTATACCAGTCTCGTATCACAGTATAACCAGTATACCCGCATCCTCCCATCCCCGCATTCTACCTGCATTCTCACAGTCACGCCCGCATCCCCACACGTCAAACAACGCCCAGTACGCCTAAGGAAGAAGAAGGAAGAGGATACCGCCCAGGACACGTATTGAAGAAACCAAGGCGGCACACAGTACACGGCTTACAAGTGTTTGAGGTGGTACCGATTAGGAGTGATTTATTAGATTGCTTCTTTAGCCCCTTTACCCTTCCCCTCGGAGGGAAAGTAACTAAAGTTCCTCACCATCGGAATGGTGAGCCCCTCCGGTCCTCTCCTTAACAGTCGAGCCCCTCCGGTCCTTGCACTAGGAAGCGCAAGCCCCTCCGGGTCCTTGCCCCTCCTATTTCTTCTCTGGCGGCTTCGCACCTTGCTAATATTTGAATCTTACCTTTGACTCTACTACAGCATATGGAGGTGATCATTGGTTCAGCGTATAATTTGGTTTCATCACTGGAAAAAAATGAGTTAGTTACCAGGCGGATGTTACATCATTGGTTCAGCGTATAATTTGGTTTCATCACTGGCTCACTGCCCAACTATAGTAGCGGTAGGGCCCGCCATTATAGAGTAGGGACCTCGCTCACTATGCTTGCTTATCACATGGGAGGTCTACTTCTTTATCACATGGGCTTGAATCACTATTGGGGCTACGGCATCTACTATTGGATTTACGGTATCTATTTGAGCTATGGGAGGACCCGCCTGCTCATGCTTTCTGTCCCGCTTATACTATGTTTCCTGCTCATGTTTTGTCTCCTGCTTATGTTCCGTTTATTGAACCCCAACCCTATACACCCGATGAACTCAGGGAAGTCAGCCTATCCATATATATCTCCTCATGAGCCAAGGAACAGGGGGATAGAGATAGTAAGCAATATAATAAATGAAGCCCCCTCCTCTTCTCTAGTTTATGATAACCATAAGCCCAACTCACACACATAATGCCCCATTGTTTATATAGGCGTCCTACCTTTCTATAGTGGTAGTGGTCGAAGAAAGGGGATTTGAGGCCCCATCATGATTGGATGGATTGAATTAGCTAACACCAATGGAGGACTAGTGGAGATTTCTAAATAAAGGAGATCCCATCCCAACCTTATTCAGTCTTCCCCCGGCCCCCCACTGGAGCGAGACCTGACATTTTGTTTCTTGTTCTTGGATCAATATCTTCATATTCGATGTAATGCCCCGCCGATCCAACCACTTGAGAAAGGATTGGGCATTCGCAACGTTGAGTTCTGATCCAGCTAGCTCTATTCGCTCCGTGTTCTGTTCCAACCTAGCCTTCTCCATTCAATCTGTTTCATCTCTGTATCCGGATCCAACGCTCTGCTCTGACCTAGTTATGTTCTGATCCAGCAGCTCCACTTTGCGCTGATCTTTGTTCCTAATCCCACTATAGGAAGGAAGGATAGAGCCCATCGATCAGCTTCCTCATTCTATTTAGTGCAACCGGAAGGGTGCCACCACCTACAATATGAGTCTACCTGGCTGATTCGTCCATTCGTTAGTGCCCTCCTCAATCTGCTTTCCCCCCGCCGGCTGGGTCGTGCCCATAAGTTCTTGCTCCGATACAGCTTTGATACCGCTTCGATATTGCAGAGAAATAGAATGCGCTATTACTGGTTTGGCGGGTTGACACCGTACGTAGGAAATAATGCGCTATGACCTCCTCCTGGCGGGCTTGATTAGTAGGCTTGCTGTCCAATCTTTTCTCTAGTTCCGGATCCGGATCAATCTGCCCCGCCAAGTTCTATATAGTAGGGCCATTTGTTGGCTTGCTCCCATTATACATGACTTGCCCTGCTGTAACAACCTTCACCCGGAAAAAGCTCAAGCTACCGTACCAGGAGAAGAGTAACTGGGTCAACTTATCCAGCTTAGTCACTGTCTCCTTTTCTCGGAAGGTTCTATTCTATAAGCACTAATAGACTAAAGGCGTGAGCCCAGCCCATAGTGACATAATTCGTGAATATTGACGGATGCTTGTAAGGTGATGGGGCACCCATAGAGAGGTTTTTGAAGGATAAAAAGAGACTATGTAGCCACGGAGAACGAAAGTATTTTAGATGTCCATTAGTCTGATCCTTTGTAATTGTACGAGCTACCCGTAATGACTAACTCGCAAAATAGATTCTGTCAATCTTTTCAGGATAATGGTGGCTCGAAGAAGAGATGCATTAATGGCTGGCGACTTGCTTGACCGCCCAGAAGAGGGAGAGTGAATTCCGGAATTGACTCAATTGGCGGAAACACCGTGTCGTGTTTTCGACAGCAACAAGCCCAGTCCAGATAGACAATGCCCGGTGTCAATACAAGTGTTTCTTTTTATATTTAGCTTTCTTTCAACTTGAATCTATTTCATTCCCCCATCTAGGGCTAATCTATAATGAGCTACCACGTATAGCCACTCACAGGGTAATCCACAGATAGGGAGGGACATTGACAGGATGCTGATAGGAGAGCCAAGAGTTGATGCCGGTCATAGCTAAGTCTCATTGCTATAAGAATAGTTGCAAGAATAAGGTCTAGTCAGTGCTATAGCCATAAGGTGGCGGTCATAGCCTGTTGTCATAGCCATACAGCCAATCGCTAGTCATATATGGGCTGGGAGAAGGGGCTGCTTGCTGGCTGGAATAATGAAGAGTTAGGTTCGCTTTCAATCCAAATATTCTCATGAAAGGAGGGAGGGGAAGGTCCGGAGGGTCTTGCGCTTCCTAGTGCAAGGAAAAGCATATAAGTTGCTGAGATATTTGTTGGATTATTACATATATAATATACCATTGGTGAATTAGTACAGTTACTCGCTTCGTTCGTTACTGGCTGGATTGTTGAAAGAAGAAACGGGTTGGAACAATAAACAAACCCGGCTGGCACAATACATGACACAGGCTAGGAAAAGAAACAATGAATGGTTGAAGAAACGGGCTTATGGCTTGCTTCAACTTCAATTTACCTCCCCGCCGCTTTATCTATTTTCTCTTTATGCTTACCTTATACCTTTGACTTATTTATTTGATAATCTTTCAGGTCGTGGAATTATTTGGTGGCCCCCCCGTACCAGAGATTGGGAGTTTGGATCAGTCAACTTCGGGTAGGGGTATGTTAGTGACGTCCACCCTGATAGAAATGGACGGGAAGCAACTAAATGCTGATCGAGCCATTGCTACCTGTACGTAGTTGTGTAAATGCCAAGAGGCAGGCGATGCTGCCGATCCAGATAGGTAGTTATTGACTCGATTATGACTGCTGGTTGTGATTCACTTGATGCCGGTACTCCATTACTCGTGTTAATTATAATACACTCAATGCCAAGAGGCTACGCAGTTGATGCTGGTACTTGATCCCAAGAGTCGATGCTGCTACTATATGCTGGTACTCCATTACTTTCATAGATATAGGACAGGATACTCTCTACTTTGAAACTATACTAGACTCCGCTTGGTCCGCTTTGATACCCCTAATACACTGGGATGACCCAATTGGCTTGGCTAATAGACTGAGCTTGGTTACTCAGAATACGCTATTTCAACTGAACTAATCGACTGCGATATTCCACTCTAATCGAATTGGACTAATCAAATTGGCTAATCAGGTGTTAGCTACCGGGATGGGATAGATACGGTCAGTGATAGAAGAACCTTCTCACTCAGAAAAGAAGATAGAAACTATATTCATCGAACCTGTATCGGTAAACTAGACGCTGTGACCCGTTGACAATACCCCATGCCCAGTTTGACGTGACCTGTTTGACTTCCCAGTTAAGCAGTCGTGTTCTCCGTGACCCAAGGACAGTAAGCCATGGGGAGTAGCACCAGTTAGTTAGTTAGTTATTTCCCACATCGGCAGAGCAGGGTACAACACACATTGGCAGAGCAGGGCCTACAGATCAAAATACCAATCTTTCACTTTCACTTACCGGACACGGGAACAGCCATCGTTTGGGGTGAGGCCCGGAAAATAGTAGTGTGTGAGCTGCCGCTAGCCAATATACGAGAATAAGAAGAGCAATAGTGTGTGAGCTGCCGCTAGCCAATACAAGGGAGACATACCCGCTGGTCACCACCTGTCATAGCCGAGAGAAGCCGGTTCGACATGACCCTCGAGGGACGATATTTGGCCTTTCTCCTTAGCAATGCTAATGAGATCTGGTTCGACCCCAGACGTCTCTATGCGCATATAATGCAAGTACCACAATGATGGTCAAAACTCTCTCTAATTCACCATTCGAGGTAGTATCTTCTTGCTTTAGTGTCTCTTTGGTCTTTCGTCGCTCCGGTTCTTCCTTCCCTCAATCCCCTTCCCTTCCCTTCCTTTCCTCTCAAGCCCCCTCCCCTAATCAACTCATAAGCCAGGATGAAGCTAAGCACGTATTAAGCCAAGCCCGGATTCATCAGCATGAACCAATCCTCATCTACCCGGACCAAGCTCATGCCCCCTAATCTCAACCCTTAAGCTCATGGATGGAGATAATGAAGCTAAAGCAAGATACCAATCCTTCCCCAAAAGCTCATCAAGCCTTCAGCAAGACGTCTACGTGTTTTCAAGTCTATCAAAGAGTTGGGTATAGCACCCAAAGAAGAGAGTCTAATAGGCCTAAGGAGATCTCTCAAAGTAGAATATCAGATTTTCTCCAAAGTATAAGGCAGGTAGGCCAACGCGAAACCAATTCCCTGAGCATATCAAGCATAAGTGGCCGTAGCGGGACCGGCGCTCTCTATAGTCCCCCCTTCCAATACCGTAAACTCCACGATGTGTATATCTCCACGACTCATTTCTTCCCGTCGATGACTGTATGGTTGGTTGTTTGCTCGTGAAGCAAGGAAGGTAGCATAAGGGTCTAGAACATCAAATCAAAAAGGGAGTGGTGTAGGGAGGAAGGGAGGAGTTCCACCCAAGCATAGAACACCATTTCCTGACCATATCAAGCAGTGTCCGTAGCGGTACCGGCTATGCCTACTGGATTCCCTGACCACCATATCGTGCACCATACTATGTCTCTATATCCACGACTCATTTAGTCCCCCCCAATTGCTGTGACTGTCTGCTTGGTTGGTTGGGTGACAAATAAGTAGAACGATAGAAGGACCAAGGCTCAAGCGGCTCAAGGGTGGTTTTTTGTGTAAGGAAAGAGGCGATGTCCTACAACGGACCATCCAAAATGAGCAGCGAAAAGGGTATCTGTCTAATGTCCAAGCAGCAATAAGGGTTCGGCGTTCATGAGCGGGGGTTCACTATCAGTAAGGGTCATTCCTTGCACTAGGAAGCGCAAGCCCCTCCGGGACCTTCCTTTCTTTTCTTTCAACCAGGGCTGATTATTTTGATCTTAGTAGTGTATAATGGACCACCCATAAGGACCACTATTCGGATAATTCCAAGCAGTTTGCGTATGATTTCCCGTATCATTCAGCCGATGCCGATGCTCATCCAATACGGGACCTAACGTAACCCCTTCCAATACGGACCTAACTGAATGTCCATCCATAAAGCTCTCTAACTCGTACCGTTCCGCCAATAAGGCTCCTACAGGGTGGCGTGAAGTTTCTTTGGTTGTGTTATTGTTGAACGATTTAGTAGACCGATTTCTCATACCTGACAAGACCTGAACTGACCTCTCAACCCGTAGTTAAGCCCGCCCCGTAGATGCCGTCCTGTGGAGTTTTGTTTGTTTAGACCCCGGCCAGTTCGTAGTTCCCGTATCACTCGCTCTCGGCCGTGTACCGTACCTGCTGCTATCGTACCTGCCCTGACCCGTACCCATACCTTTGTTACCGTACCAGACCTTTTGACTGGACCAGATTGTCAAGATCTCCCCTACAGGGCTATTGGTGTAACAATGACTGTTTCTCTTTGTTTTCCATTTGAGTCAATAACCCGACTCAAAGGTCAACGAAGACGAGCGAACCCCCAACAATTTCCCGCCAGGAGGTGAGCGTAGTACTGTAGTATGACCATCTCGGAGCTATAGCCAAACTTCATTTTGAGTGTGGTTGACCTGGAAGAAAGTAGGGGTCGCTCAAATTGGAAAGTAGGGAAAGTAAGTAAGATGAAAAGCTTTGCCAAGGCAGTTTCAATCTACCAAAGAAATCAGATGCATGCATAGGGTCAAAAGGCTTAGTGTGAGGCTGTTCCCAAGGACCCGGAGGGCGCTTTCCTGTAATCAGGGAAGGATCATTTTGAATATTTTTCCATAGGTGTGATGCAGAGTTTGTAGAAGTTGAGAAATATTGATATGAGTATCTAAGGTGTGCGGTACAAAACTACCATTATATATGAGATTCTGCCATTTCTTCATTTTCTTTTCTTTTCCCCGACCCAGTTTCTGAAATGAGAGCACCAAAAACAAAGTGTCTGTAGCAGCATGATCTTGATGAAAAGGTCCCGGAGGGGCTTGCGCTTCCTAGTGCAAGGACCCGACAGGGGGCTCGACTGATAAGGAGAGGAAATTGTCATATTTTGAACGGTTCAAAAAAGAGAAAGAAAGAATAGCTCCATCGGTTCAAAAAGGTGAAAAGAATACATAGTACCCACCATATCACCATCCTAAGCAGCGCTGTTTCAATCTTGGTTCATTCATGAATCCGTAAGGCCAAGGCTTCAATGCTATTCAACCCTTGTCCTGTGAAAGTAAGGGTCAGCGTAGGAGGAAGTCCCGTCAAGGTAGGCCGCAGTAACCCAGCCCAAGCCCAAGCGAAGGTATAGGTATGAGAAAAAAGCAGCAGCAGAGGCATTTCCAGTCTCAGTCCCAGTCCCAGCAGCATGATTCTTCTTCCCGGTATCATCATTCTTCCCAGCATTCCCAGCAGCTTCGAACGGGATCATTTGCGGGAGCATTCCTCTAAGCAGTAGAAATGATGATTCAGACACGGTATTTTTCCCATCAGCAAAAAAACTGGCATAATTTGGCATCAGTTTCACGAGGGCTGTAGGCAAATAGCTTCCTTGCATGGTAAGGTGACCAAAGCAAGCGATGTAAATGAACCTCGGCCGTCTGCCTGACTCTCGGTCCTGACTAACCTACCTGACTGTACCATCCCGGATAAGACCTAACCGGACACGCTGCTATCTTTCTTTGGCCAGGTCCTGCTCAAAGTGGCGCTGTTTCGTATTTTGCGGATGGATGAAGCCTCTACTACTACCTTAATGGGGAAGCAGTATCCGTCCATCCCTCCTTGCGCCTAGCGTTAGCGCCAATTGACTTGCGCTATGATCCTAACTACCCAGACCTAACAGGCTACCGTACCCATATAATGCCTGAGCGGACCTTATGATGACTATATTGTACGTTACCCGTATGACACGCAGCCTGACTTTGTTACAATCGGCCTGACTAACCTGACCAGCCCTGATATAAGTGCCGGTACCTTAGTTCCTAACTGGAGAAGATGGGTCCCCACCCCACCGAGATAAGACCAGCCGAGATGACCCCGCCGTACAATACCATACCGTAGGAGATTGAATGAATTCTTCCTCGGTCGGCCAATCATGTTTGAAATTCAAAGGCCCCTTTCAAAGAGGTAGTAAGGTAAACCGAGCTTCCCTAATAAGTCAATTTCTTCCCGGCAGGAGGCGAGCGTCGTAGTACTTCAGTATTATAAACTCGTGTGCTATTCGAAACAAAATGTTCCCATCCAGTGTGTGTTCTGGTTGACCGTTGTAAGGCTGCTCAAAGCGTTGAAGTAGGGGTGCCCCCCCACCCAATAAGCAAACCCAAAAAGTCTAATACAAGTATTCTTTCCTGGTTCCCGCCCAAGACGTAGGTGTTTTCATAGGCATAGAAACCAAAGGCTTATTGTCAGACTGTTTCTTATACTAAGGCGTTGACCAGGGCAGATTCAAAGTCTGATTTTTCACTAGATTTTCCAATCATTGTATGAGTTTCCAAAGTATTAGGTGCATCCCATGATATATAATATGATGCAAATTTGTGAATTGGTCCAAGTGACTCCTTTCTCAATTGCCTCGATCCGTGTCAAAAAGAAAATAATGACTATGGTATCTCTTTATTGCTGTCTAGCCTGCCGCGAATATCCAATAAAGAGAATCCTAGCTTCTTTCAATAGCGTAGAAGGCTCAAAGCAAAGCGTGGTAGTACCCTCGCGCATTCATCTATCCAAAGGTTACATAGAAACGTCCAGAAATGGCAATATTTCTCATCAAAAGTGTCTTTTCTTTCCCGCGATGAGGTGAGCCCGACCCCCAAAAAGGATTTCAATCAAGAATGTGAAATTAGAGCGTTTTGTGTCATTGGTATCTATAAAGACGAGTTGGTGGTTGCTCCCGACGTTGTAGCTTATAAAAAAGCGTATCATAGGTGTGGTAAATCACCTTATCTACGAGCCCATTTTGGTGTTTTCCGTTCCGTAATTCCTTCCCGGCATAATGAGAACCGGCATAATGATTCCCAGGAGCGCAAGGAGCCCCAGCACAAGCAGCAAAACGACAAGCCTAAATCCCAGCATCATTCGGACACGGTCATTTCCATCGGCATAATTTGAACCGGCAGCTGTGCCAGAGCGCTACGTCTTATTCCCAAGAGTAGACAAGGGCTTTCAAGGGATCGGCTATGATTTGGGGCTTTAACCAAGCTCGCTGCTATCTATCTGTTTTGAAGCTTCTGTGAAAAGGAAGGTAGGTCTCCAGGGTCACGATTAATGCGGTGCCAGGCTCAAGGGGTAGGGGATTGATAGGGATCTGCTGCCATCAAGCGATATGGCTAAGGGTCTATCCAGTGGGCTCAAGGTTCCCCCCCATCAAGGGAATAGGCTAAAGGTCAAGGGCTTTCGACCAAGGTAGATATAGCGAAAGGGTATAGGTATGTGGCTGAAGGTTCAATCAAACCAGCTCAAGGGTAATGGGTGCACTTCAAACTGGGACTGCATCACTCACCTCCCTGAATGGGACTACCTGACTAGCGTGAATACCACTCCCTGACCAGGATGAAATGCACTACCTCCTAGCCCCTTGCGGAGGATAGCCCCCCCTCGCTGAATACACATTGCGTATGAAGCTAAAGCATTGAATCATAATATATAACGCTTCATCATTATTCCTTCCATCCATTCGAGGTAGGGACGTGTGTTTGGTAGCGGTAAGAGGGTCGAGGGTCGAGGTACACCAATTCCCTCATTTGCCAAGTGAGGTGAGGTTGCTCAAGCCTGCTTTTGAGGAGGAGCTTGCAGCGTTACTACAAATCTTCTTTTTGCTTAGGTGAATCTGACCTAAGGAACATGAGCATAAAACAGTAATAGTTTCAGAAAAGGTCTAACTACTATCCTCTAGTCTTAGCTTTAGTCCCCCTCTCTACTGGACACTAGCTTAGTCTTGCCCTTCTTATTGCCTTAGCTACGGTAGCATAGTTATGAAAGCCTTACGCTCTCTCTATCGACCTGATAGTGAAAGTTCAAGCACTAATAAGCAGTAAGTTCCCTAGAGTAAGCTCCAGTAATAGCCTTAGTATTAGCTTTATAGACTGCCATAAGGTAGTCTCCGGCCATAGAGTGGATAATAAGCTAGTCCCCTTCCTTTCCTTCTTCATTCAATGATTAGCTTTGATGTGTGGTATTATTGGCTTCCCGGCTGGCACTGACAACTTCCTGGGAATAAGACACTGTCTATCGGCGACAGTAGAGTAAGGTCTTTAGAGTAAGGTCTTTCTTAAGCCATAGAGTTCAAGCCCTGAAGTGCCTTAAGCCTTCCATGTCAATTACCCTTTAGACACTTTATTAGTCTCTATGTATGACTTAGTTGCATGGATAGATGACTATAAGCTTTTGCTTACTTACTTGAATAAGTCTGTAGAGTTTCCCTATGGTCTTGAAGTTCCTGAAGTGGCATTCTTACTAATTACTTAAATGGGCCATTTCTGGAAGTTTCTCTATTATAGATATGTCCTTGCACCCAGGCCCACCACTTCCATAGCCGATAGGAAGGAGAATAGAATTGACCCATATCAAACTGAAGATGGAAACACAGTTCCTACAGAGGCTTACCCATACACAGCAAAGACAGCTAGCTTAACAGGCCTTCAAAAAAGCACTCTACCCATGTACAGGAGGAGGTGGTGGTTGTTACTGCTTTTCTTTCCACCCTGCCCAAGAGGTGTTACAATTTGTGTGACCCACCATGCCCAGTTCGACGTGAACTGTTCTCGATACACCGTTCCCAATAGGTGAATGGAACTAATAAGTGCATGGACTAAGATAGTAGTCCTATTAAGGCTTATTGCCGCCATGGGCCAAGCAATGGACTTCAGCTAGTGGTTTTCTTACTGTATGGACTTAGGCAGTCTCTAAGGCCTAACAACTCCATGGAACTCACTCTAGTGTGAAAAGGGGTCCTTTCCTTTATTAAGAGTAGGCTCCGACAACAACCAACTTTCTTCATATGGGAGCAGCATTAGCCAAGAATAGTCATTGTCTAAAGACTATGGCAAGTAGTCAAAATAGTAGTCATTTACATTATAGTTAGTAGTACCCTACTCTACAGACTACAGCTAGCAGTCTTTTTCTTAAGGCTAATGTACTTTAGGAACTGATGAAAAGAATGGAGACTTTCACTAGCAAGTAGTAACACCACACAAGCATCACTCCTTCAGCTCCACCCCTACCAGATCAAATTGTCATATCCCTCAAAGCGGCATGACTATGTAATCAAAGATGCAAGACCGATGGCATGAGTAGAAAGAAACACAGCTAAGTGTCAAAGGGGCATCACCCACTCCTGCCTAATACCTTAAGATTATGAGATGTGTTCCACCCTGCACCAAGTACATCCAACCACATCAATTCTCTTGTGTTTCCAGGATCCACCATGAGCGAGACACCACATCAGATATCATGGTTCATTTTTCATCCTAGCCTAAGTAATAATCACCGTTGGGTGTAATTCCCATCAATTCAGACTCTTGAGGCACAAAAGACTTTCAAACTCCCCATGGCTCTCCTAGTGAAGCATCGTCGATTATGAAATTGAAAATGCCATGAAGTGAGAGGATCACCAACCTAGGATTTCGGAGGGAAATCAAACGAAATATAATGATCCTGGCCTCTATCCTTAACCCAAGAGAGGAAGGGACAGGTCAAACGGGACCTCATTTTCCATGGATCTAGGGTCCAAGCCTATTGGCGATTATAGAGTCACCATCCCTTTCCAAACATCTTCAAATCTCATAGAGATGGTAGTGGGTAAGATGAAAGGTTCGGATTGGGTGATAAGAATTTCATGTACCCATAATGACTCACCCAGAACCACAGGAAGTGGGGGATTGTGTCAGATGGAGACCTCTCCCTCTAATTACTTCTTCATGTAGAAGTACAGGGAAGACTCATACATCTCTCTCCTCATCCTCCACTACTCACCAACAATATAGAGGGGAGGAGGAATATCTCTCAAAAGATTTTCATCGACTCCGAGACTTCATGTTTCACCCTTAGCACAACTCTGAGTCTTGTATCAGTCAAATGCATGGTTCCAGATGCAGTTCAAGTCAACATCCTAATGTAAACGAATTCCCCTGTAAGCATCCTGCATTATCTTCTCCAATGAACCTAGTATTTCAAAATGTTCTTAAAAGTGTAATATCCCTTTCACTCCAACTCCCAACATACTTTCTCTAAACCCTCAGGTGTAGGGGCCCTAAATTGCAACACCACCATAACTCTACATCTCAAAACCTAGTCAATAAGATCCTAACATTGCACAAAGGAGTCCTAGGGTGACAGACTAGGAATCCTACTTTACGGATATCTAAAGGGTACCCCCTTTTGGCCAGATCCCAAATAGCGTGGGGAACAAGGGAATACTTTGTAGGTGCCCTTAGGCAAAGAATAGATTCATTCACTTGAATGAGATGATATTACAAATGAATTAGGTGATGTATTTATACCACTCCACTATGGTTAAGGCGCTAGCCCCAAGGAGGAGACTAGGTCAGCCTTATAAGAAAATAAGAAAAAATAGAATAAAGTACAACAGTGGGTTTCACTACCCAAAGATTGGCCCATTAAGGGCCTCACCTACCCACATAGTGGGCCAGCACATTGCCACAAGTGAAGATCAGCCACATGTAGTCAACACCGCCCCTTAATCTAAACAAGGAGCCGTGTGAGATGATATTATAGTACATCATGTTTTCTCCCTTAATGGCAGCTAACATATACTAATATGTGCGCATAAACGAGTGAAGGTGAGCTTAGACAGATATTTGGTGAAGAAGATATCTGCAAGTTGGTCTGTGGAAGGAACAAAGATTGGTACAAGTTTGCCATGAGCATGGAGGAGCTTAATGTAATGCATGAAAATTTCAATGTGTTTGGACTTTTGATGATTCACTAGATTATGAATAAGCTTAATGGTACTTTGATTGTCACAAAATCTAAAAAGAGTATGACGTTGAGTAAGATCTAGCTCACCGAGTCACATCCACATCCGAGAAAGATGCTTCCCGACATGAACTACACTAGCATATTCAACTTCAATGGAGGTGAGTCCCACACCCTATTGCTTCTTGGAACACCAACAAACCAATCCACAACCAAGAGAGAAAAAGTACCCTAAGGTGGTGTGTCGATCATCAAGATCACCCGCATAGTCGACGTCAGGAAAGGCAAGAAGATGGATGTCAATGCCTGCTGAGTAGAGAATGCCCATCTGAGTGGTTCCCTTAAGATAGCGCAAAATGCGCATAGCAGCTTCTCATGGGGTTCCTGCATGTCGCTAGTACACATATTGACTGCAAAAGATATATCTAGTCGAATATGTGTAAGATAAAGCAAACTACCAACCGGCGATCAATAGATAGTCCCATCAAATAAGGGTGACAGACACTGGGCCTAAAACCTCATCCTAAAATAAGTAAGAGTACCAACAAATTGATGATCTTCCATGCCAAAGTGCTACAAGAGATCCAAGGTGTATTGTGTGTGATAAAAGGAAAACCCAGTATAAATATGAAACCCCAAATCGGTCATCTAAATAGAGTCCTTCAGGTGCTACTTCAAATCATTGATCATAATTGTGGAGTGACTAGTCAAGAGGAGATAATCCACAGATAGCAAACAAGAAGAATTTGGCTATCTTGATGGTGAACATAGATATAATGCTCAACCTTACAGCGAGTGAAGCCACAACTATGAAAGAAATGGTGGATCTTCTCATACCAAGTGTGAGGTGCCTATCTCAAGGCATATAGCTTACAAACCAAGGGGATAGGACCATTCTATATAAACCTTGGCAGTTGTTGCATATTCATTTCTTCTGGAAGATCTCTATGGAGGAAAGCACTCCAATTCAATGAAGTAACTATAGATAGGATCATCCGAATGGATTTCATACGAGTAACTGGATCAAAAGTATATAAATAGTCAATGCTTTCTTTCCAAGATAAAGCTTTAACAACAATACATGCTTTAGGTGTGACCTTTTGGGATTACTTTGAAAGTGTTTACACCATGCTTGAGGGTGCTTCAATTGATGTGGGTTGCATGTTCTATGGATGACGCTTAGTTGTGCCATAATGAACATACACATGGGAGGTGGCTTGCTCATTGATTGTTACACTTTCTATGGATGTTCATGTGGCATTATTCCTTGGAGTGTTGGAGACCTAGACAGTATGAAACCATTCTTCACCCACCATGGCCACATGGAGAGTAGGTTGCTTGCTTGGCTGATGAATAGCCTTGGAGGAGGAGAGTTGAGCATCTTAGAGGAGGACGTTGAGCACTAGACGACATGAGGATGCTTGGTTGCTTGCATGGAGGGTGGGACTTGACTTGAGCACGTCTAGGTTGATGAGTGATCACATAGGTGGGGTGGACCGAGAGGTACACATAGCTTATGAGATAGTTTTGGAACTTTGCCATTTGATAATGGATGGATGAATGGATGGTAGTATGACAGCGACCAATTCTGCTTGCTGGCTACCGCACTCATTATGTATCTAAGTAATGGTTGGTGCAGATCGACCAAGATGCCCTGCATGCATTACGCGTTCTCTCTGCTTTCACCTATCTATCCCCTATCCCCAAGAATTGAGTGATAATTTCTTTCATTGCATAAGCCATTTCATTCAATGGCCTCCAGAGCAGAGCCGGACTATGGGAATAGTCAGTCGGGAAGAAGTACGCATAGTCCCGGGCGGGCAGCTGCTTCTTATCGTCGAACTATCCCCTTGTACTTGATCGGAGTAGTTAGCAAAGCTAGCCCGACAATCAATAAAGACTCAGGTTATTTCCAATCTGTTATGCTGCCTCGCTCGTTCATTGCCCCTTCCCTACCTAATAGAATAGGGAGCGTTCTTATTTGATAAGATGCGGGCTCCCTTTCTGTCTGTGATAAGATAGCCAGCATTCGAGAATCTCCGGGCGTTCTCCCGTCCGTGCATAATGGGTCATTCGTTCAGGGTCATTCTCCCCTTCCCTTCCTTATGAATTCTGGTACCACGACAACTCGGATTTCAGAGCCTTGCCAATACCGATTCATCAATTTGAACCCCTAGAACTGGATAGATTGACCTTTCATACCTCCACCTTCTAGTACCCATCCACCTTAAGACCTATACCTGTAGCCTTATACACTTGCTTCATGAATCGCTTACTTGGGTGGGACTGCTATAGACACTTCTCTGGACGGGTTCCACCAACCTCACCCTTACCTTTACTTCAGTGTTTCCGGATGAATTGAATGAATGAAGCGCTCAGGAGGAACAGCTATAGACCCGGGATGCCATGATACAACCCTTCCCTTTACCTTCACTCTTACCAACCTACCCACCTGAAGAACTATACCTTTTCTACCTATACCACTTGATGAATTCATCGCTTAGTCAGTCGGTACTGCTATTCACAACCCTTCTCTTATCAGGATTGGGACCTCGAAGGATGGATCTTTCCCTTTGTTTCGATGGAAGAGGGAATGAGCCTCTCTCGATCGTGTCAATCGCTCGTTCGTTCAAGCGTAATGACATATGCCCATATCTGGAATGACCGCTCCTACGATTCTGAGATTGCATAATGACATATGCCCATAGCAGCATGATCTGCTAAGGCATAATGACAAATATCGAGTCATGAATGTTCCGATATGGGCATATGTCATTATGTGATCGGTTCATTCATTCCGATCATGAATGAGAGATATTATATATGTCATTATGGTCGATCTATTTCTTCCAGTCATGACTCGAGATATGTGTCATACCAGATGATCTGCTCCTGAGATAAGGACCAGAGAGATGCTCCTGAGAGAAGGAGAGAGATTTATGACTGATATTCTCTTCTTTTGGCTTATCACCCAATTAGGAGGGGGCGGAGGTTTGAACATCTTTCCCTCTCCTCTCCCTCTCCCTCTCCTCTCCCTCTCCTTAACAGTCGAGCACCTAAAGGTCCTTAGGGTCGAGCACCTAAAGGTCCTTAACAGTCGAGCACCTAAAGGTTAGGGTTTACTTATTGGGTTGGGGGGTTTCACAGTCGAGCCTGCTTACGCATCCTTATGGTCGAGCACCTAAAGGTTAGGGTTTACTTATTGGGTTGGGGGGTTTCACAGTCGAGCCTGCTTGCGCATCCTCTCCTCTCCTCTCCCTCTCCTCTCCCTCTCCTTAACAGTCGAGCACCTAAAGGTCCTCTCCTCTCCTTATCAGTCGAGCCCCCTAAAGGGCCCTATATTCTTTAGGGGTCACTCACTATTCATATGGTGAGGGTCCTTATCAGTCGAGCCTGCTTACGCATCCTCTCCCTCTCCCTTAAGGTCGAGCACCTAAAGGTCCTATGGTCGAGCACCTAAAGGTCCTCTCCTCTTGGGTTTACTTATTGCCCCACCCAATAAGTCAACCCTGGGTCGAGCACCTAAAGGTCCTTATCAGTCGAGCCCCCTAAAGGGCCCTATATTCTTTAGGGGTCACTCACTATTCATATGGTGAGGGTCCTTATCAGTCGAGCCTGCTTACGCATCCTCTCCCTCTCCCTTAAGGTCGAGCACCTAAAGGTCCTATGGTCGAGCACCTAAAGGTCCTCTCCTCTTGGGTTTACTTATTGCCCCACCCAATAAGTCAACCCTGGGTCGAGCACCTAAAGGTCCTTATCAGTCGAGCCCCCTAAAGGGCCCTATATTCTTTAGGGGTCACTCACTATTCATATGGTGAGGGTCCTTATCAGTCGAGCCTGCTTACGCATCCTCTGCGCATCCTCTCCTCTCCTTAACAGTCGAGCACCTAAAGGTCCTTATCAGTCGAGCACCTAAAGGTCCTTATCAGTCGAGCACCTAAAGGTTAGGGTTTACTTATTGGTTTGGGGGGTTAACAGTCGAGCATGCTTGCGCATCCTTAACAGTCGAGCACCTAAAGGTCCTTAAGGTCGAGCACCTAAAGGTCCTTATGGTCGAGCACCTAAAGGTTAGGGTTTACTTATTGGTTTGGGGGGTTAACAGTCGAGCCTTAAAGCGCATCCTTATCAGTCGAGCCCCCTGTCGGGTCCTCTCCCGGTGGTCGAGCAACTCAAGTTCCTTGCTTTCCTAACGTCAAGCAAGCACTACGTTCCTTGCACTAGGAGTCGCAGGCCCCGCCGGGTCCTCTCCCGGTGGTCGAGCAACTCAAGTTCCTTGCTTTCCTAACGTCAAGCAAGCACTACGTTCCTTGCACTAGGAAGCGCAAGCCCCTCCGGGTCCTCTCCCGGTGGTCGAGCAACTCAAGTTCCTTGCTTTCCTAGCGTCAAGCAAGCCCCTACCGGTCCTTGCCCGATGCGGACAAGCGACTACGTACCTTATTTATCTTTCCCTGACCTGACTTTCCTTACCTTAAAGGTGCGAAGCCGCTTGTCCCTCCGGGGGGCAAGGAAGACCTGACCTGAAATGAAGAGTCTTTCCTAGGTCTTGCTTGAGTACTTCCTCTCCCGAATGTCCCAGCAACCAGTGGGCTTAAATACGTATTAATTCCTCTCCCGCTGGTCGAGCGTGCTCCGCATCCTCTCCTCTCCTTAACAGTCGAGCACCTAAAGGTCCTTATCAGTCGAGCCCCCTGCCGGGTCCTCTCCCGGTGGTCGAGCAACTCAAGTTCCTTGCTTTCCTAACGTCAAGCAAGCACTACGTTCCTTGCACTAGGAAGCGCAAGCCCCTCCGGGACCTTGCTTTCCTAACGTCAAGCAAGCCCCTACCGGTCCTTGCACTAGGAAGCGCAAGCCCCTCCGGGTCCTTGCCCCTCCTATTTCTTCTCTGGCGGCTTCGCACCTTAAAGCTTGTGAAGATGCTCATGATAAAGGGGGATATTTTCTTTATGGCTACCTTCTCGTTTCTTTTGCAATGTGGAAATGGCAAGCCCCCTCTGGTCGAGCCTTGCATGCTCCTTTGGACCGTAAAGCTATTGCGAAATCTTTCGATCCCTGGAAGACCCGTTCTGATGCGCCAAATGTTGCCTTCAATGAGAATGCCTTTGGGGACTGGTATAACCAATTGATTGCCGCAACCCAAGTCATGAGGGTTCCTCAACCTTTCATTTCTTCCCCTAAAACAGCCAGCCACTGATAAGGCCGGCACAAAATGAAGGCCGGCACAGGACGCATCATTTCAAGCGGGACCAGGACCTTACTTGATTCACCTTTCAAGACCAATCACTACAAGACCAATCACTATACGTAATTTCGTAATAATAATCTGACTAATCTTTCTTCATTCCGGGTTATACCTAATATAGATTATTCGGGAATATGATTCGGGATTGGATTCGGGGTTAGGAACTACCTAAGAATTCGGGGTAGGAGAGGTTGTAAAGGTGATACCTATTGGTTTGGTTGGCCACTTCATGGCGGGTCCTTTTATTCCGATACCATTCCCACCTTTTCTTACGTGATAAAGAAAGTCCGTCCTTTTCGGACCTTGTTCACCTTCCTCTCACTGTCCGTTCTGGTTCCGAACGGGACCTCACTTTGGGTCACTGTATTAATAACCTCTATCAGTCAAGCAGGCGTGGGTATAGCAGGACTCGAACCTGCGACCATTAGGTTAAAAGCCCGATGCTCCACCAACTGAGCTATACACCCTCCCTGAAACCAACCCAACAATCAATAGCATATTATAGCAGCAGTAGAGAAACATGTGCTTCTCTGGTGTGGGAGAGGCGGGCGATGGCGGCCCGGTGGTTCTTCAAGTTCCTCTCCTTATCAGTCGAGCCCCTCACCCATCGGAATGAGTGAGTGACCCCTCTCCTCTCCTTATCAGTCGAGCCCCCTCTCCTCTCCTTATCAGTCGAGCCCCCTAAAGGGTCCTTATTAGTCGAGCGTGCTTACGCACCCTAAAGGGTCCTTGACAGTCGAGCCCCTACCGGTCCTCACCATATGAATAGTGAGTGTGCTAACGCACCCTCTCCCCTCCTCTCAAATAAGTAACCAAAGGCAGTCGAGTGTGCTTACGCACCCTCACCATATGAATAGTGAGTGTGCTAACGCACCCTCTCCCCTCCTCTCAAATAAGTAACCAAAGGCAGTCGAGTGTGCTTACGCACCCTCACCATATGAATAGTGAGTGGCTCCGCCCCTAAAGAATATAGGGCCCTATAAAGTAGTAGGGGCGATGGCGGCCCCCCTCTCAAATAAGTAACTAAGGTGCGAAGCCGCTTGTCCCTCCGGGGGCAAGGGCAGTCGAGTGTGCTTACGCACCCTGACGGACCTCTCTTTTGGGGCCCCTCCCCCCCCCCCCCAGAGAGTTGCTCGTCTTAGTTACTTATTTGAGAGGGGCCACGTTACCTCACCCTTGGCGGCACTTCAATGGCGGAGGTTTGAACATCTTTCGATGGCGGCCCGGTGGTCGAGAGTTCGGCAGGCTCACCCTCCTATTATAGCATTTTCAGGATGCTTAAGCAGGCTCGACTGATAAGGATGCGCAAGCAGGCTCGACTGTTAGGGTTTACTTATTGGGTGGGGCAATAAGTAAACCCTAACCGGCAACGGGGCTCTCAATCTAACCCCCCCCACCAATAAGTCAATTTCAACTTTAGTTGCTCGACCATAAGCCCCCCACCCAATAAGCAAACCAAAGAGCGCAAGCAGGCTCTCAATATAGGGAGAGGAGGCGGAGGTTTGATTCTCCCTACTCGACTCACCTCATAACTATATCACCCATCGTATCACAGTTCACCCGTTGAACCAACACTGCCCACACCTGCCTTCCTCGATGCTTATTGGGTGGTGGGCTTAATCATTATATATGTCATTACGCTTTAGCAGAGAAGGCATAATGACATATGCCCATATCTGGAATGACCGCCGACAATGCATAATGACATATGCCCATAGCAGCATTCACTCTCTATCGATCGAATCTGGTCTGACACATATCTCATTCATGAATGGCAGAAAAGCATAATGACATATGCCCATATCGGAACATTCATGACTGGACTCGCTGGAATCACCAGACCTAATGGATCGAATCACCATAGTGGAACCAGGCAAGACATCCAGAGAAGGTGGTTAGTGAGTTAGGCCAACCGAGGGATGAAAGCTGTAAGGGAGTTCCATCCTTCAGGCAGGTTGAGGCTTGATTCCATCCTCGTGACTTCCGGCTAGGACTACGCTGGCTGGCCTAGAGCCGCTGGTCCTGGAGAAACTAGTAGGGCAACAGGATCATACGCTGCGCTGGTGGTACTTCAGCTGCCTTTGGGGTCCTTCAGCTGCCCTTGGGGTCCTCTGCTGCAGGTGAGTTCTTACCCGCACGGAGAGCAGGTCAGTATCAAAAGCAGTCGACCCAGAAGCGTAAGAGGCGGATATTCGATTTGCCGAGAGATTCGCTGTTCAAATAAACCCTTTACAACTGCTCTGTTGGATGGTTCGATTGCTACTGGTTTCTGGTTCAGAAGCACTCACTGGTCTGGTCCAGTCGATAGGAAGGCTTAATATTCGTTTGACTTACCTTCCGAGGTTTCAAGTGGCGTTACAGTGCGAAAAAATGGTCATAGAATCGGTTTATCCCGGCACCCGCCTAAGCCTATAACTGCCCCGTCTCACTCTAGCCTTATCCCCTCGAAGCTCTCTGCAGTGCTCGGGGATATGAGTTCTTCCGTGAATGAGCCACAGACAGACAGTGACCGGATTAGCACCACCACAGTGACTGAAGGGCGGATTCTCTCTCACAAAGGGAATGGTTCGATTAGTGCCGACACAGTGACTGAAGGGAATATAAGAATTGATTAAGGGGATGGCTCGATTAGCACCGCCAAGGGTAAGAGTCATAATAGCCCCCTCCCCGGTTCTCTCTGTCCAGAACACTGCCTCACCTAGCCTCTATCTCTTGACCGCCTCCTTGAAGTCACCCGCTACTCGCTCTTTGCAGTAAGGGTCACTGAATGCACCCCTAAAAAGTCTTCTCCAAACAATCTTAGGGGCGGGGGAGCTTTCTTGCGGGAGCTTGGCGGAGGACTAGTACTCGCTTGCTAGCTCTTGGGCTGGCTGGATGGGGTGGTTGGAAGATAAATGAAGAAGTGCTCCTGGTGACTTGATGAATAAGGATGTTTGCAATTAACACAAGGTCCGGAGGGCTTGCGCTTCTGAGGGCAAGGAAATGAATAGTTTGATCCAACCTCCTTTGATCCTTGATCCTTCCTTTGATCCTTCCTTTCAGTCACTTGCCTTTCCTCCTTTCATCCTTTACTTGCCATTACTTGAAGCTCCATAGCTTTCTCTTTCTTTTCCATAATGACTGAGCAATAATCACGTATATATAGATTAACTCACCAGCTATCCCACCTTTCCTCTCCGTCAAGGCATCCCTAGGACCAGTAACAAAGCTATCAGTTCAATAATAACATATTCTAAAGCAACTCATCTTTCGCTACAAATTGGCTAATAAACTACCGAATCATATTCATTTGATTTCTACCCTACTATTGGTTGTCGGTAGTTTCGCTACAAATTGGCTTGAAACTACCGAATGCATAATGACTGCTAGAATCTCTCTCATTCATGACTGGAATCGCTGGAATCACTGGTCGAACTAAGCCTTCCATCTCTCTAGTAAATCGAAGCGTTCATTAAGCCGCATATATGAACCTGTCTTAATTAACCCGTCTTTAAGCCCATAGATATAAAAGAGTCCGAAGCGCCTGGCTAAACAATAGATTCTCCGCCCGGCTCCTTAAATAACCAATGAGAAATCATGAAAGTGGCTAATAGCCAGTGCAGTAAGCTAGTCAGTGCGCTATGAAATACCCAACCTGGCTTAGATAGAACCCGGCTTAGAGAACCAAGCTTAGGGAACCTAAGAGATTACCCACCTGGCTCATACCAAAGAGATTTTCCATCCGGCTCATTATTAACAACAAATAGATTCTCCGCGTTCTTAGTTTCTCCGCCTGGCTTTATTTCTCTACCTAGCTCTGGCTTGAAGCACCTAGCGGCTCAAATCAATTACCTATCAGGCTCCCTATCAGGCTCAAAGAGATAACCTATAGCTAGGGGTCGGGCTAGAGAACGTACCTCTTTTGCATCAGTTTGATATCCTCTCGTCGCAGAAGAAGCAAAGGCATAGGCACCACCTGTTGAAGGACCCGTTTACCCAGTTACAATTGAAGTTGACCACCCAGCATATGAGCCAGAACCAGTAGCTCCAATTCCAGTCCCAGATCCTGTCGATCCACCCGTTTCATAATCAGTTGATCCTGCTGTTCCAGGTGAGGTTTACCCAGAACCCATTGATTCGCCCATTGAAGAAGCAGATCCTTCTGCAAAACCTATAGGGGCAGATCCAAATCCAGTAAAAGCACCAATTGATCGAGTCTCACTAGCGTCATCTCGCCCAGTATCCTTTGCTGTCCCGGCTTCGGTGTAGATCAAATATCCACGACGACCTTTGCACGGTTCCAAATTCATCACTAGTGGTATAACCACCTAAAGCAGAGGCATCATTAGCAAATATAGGAGCAAAGCCAAGCGCAGTAGATCCATTGGTGAAGGAAAAGGTTAAGGCAGAGCCCATTGGAGAATCTCTAGTAGTTGGCCCGGCAGAGCCGCCAGCGCGGTCAACCCCATAAGCAAAGGCAATAGAGATAGGACCAGTGAATGTACCAGCTGGAATCCCAGCATCCTTGTAAAGAGCAGAAGCAAAGGCATAGATGGGGACAAGGGCAAATGAATATGCGTTACTTACGATACATAGGACCCAGGTATGTTAACCCCGAAAGAACACAGTCAGGCCTAATTAAGCTGAGCTCGTTATATCAACAGGTTCTAAGTTCATGTATAAGTATGATTCATTACCATTCTATTCCAAGCATGTTCATCTTTCAATGGGTAATGTATAAGGTACTCATAAAGCTTATGTTAGATACAAGCCTATACCACCAAGTTCAAGCTCATATCAGCTTGCATGTACTGATTAGGTTCAATACATGGGTAAGTGAAACACAGCTCTATTCATAAGTAATGGAATTAGTATGATTACGAGAATACCACCTAATGATAGATGAAGTATGACCATTGATTCTCTCTGATTACAGGATCAAGAGCATAGTAGTAGTGATATTAAGCTGTATTACTTAGCTAGCTTACTTATTACGATGGTAAACTGTTCCTTGCCCTCCTATTGTGAGGCAAGCCATCCTTCCTTGTCCGATGCGGACAAGTAGTTCCTTCCTTAGTCAGGGCAAACAAACAGCACCCAACCTACCCAAGGCAGGAGATCCAGTTTATGACCCAAAAGCATAACCTATTATTTAAGGACTACCACTTCGTAAAGATCCATATCCTTTTCCAGAGCCTATAGATCCATAGGCAGATCCTGTTTCAAGGCCATCATCCTTTCATCACTCACCTGGCCAATGACCGAACTGGAGCATGCCTGGAAGAATCATTGGAAGCACGTACCGGACACCTATTGTCGTCCACTGGCGGCCACTTGTAATAAAAAGAATGAGCACGCCTATCATATTACGGCCGATGATCTGGTCTATCCCTACTAGCACGTATCACAGCTGTAGGCGGTCGATGATCATCCACACTGCTAGCGACTTTGATATCGTAAGTAAAGGAAGGGGTAGGTTCATCTTTCTTCTTCCTTCTTAGCTTCTTAAGAGGGTCCCATAGCCTTTCTTTCTTCCCACCCTATCTAAGGTCCGGAGGGCTTGCGCTTCTGAGGGCAAGGAAGAATAAGGTTTCTCCTTTATTCCTTCCTCCCTACTTCCCTACCTTCCTCTCCCCTACTATTCGGCAGGGTAGTTGAAGGAATCACAAAGCATGGGCCAAACATCCAGAGAAACTCATTTGCTTTGAATCGACCGGTTGAACGAACAATCCAACTATAGGCCGGGTAGCTCCTCGGATGCCTACCTAATGGAGGAAGGAGGGACCTAACTACTGGTCCAGCTCAAAAGAGAATCGATGGATAACTACAATGAAGGAGCCTTGCCCTCACCCAGCAATTCAGCATGGTCGGACAAGACTAGCTCCTCCCGGCGAAGGGTAAACAACCCGAAATCAAAACACTCAGAACCGGCTTGACATCGAGTTAGGGCTTGACATCTCTGACAAAGAGAAAGATTAGACTGGCCCCGTTAGTTCGCTGTAAAGAAAGAGCCTGTCCTCACCCCCTGGATGGATCAAAGTGAAGTAGTTCGGAGGATGAGACTACCCTTCCTAACCGCACCCTTTGGGTAAAGAAAGGATGGCACCCCCGGATGGAGATGACTTTCTTGAACTCCCTGCCTCCCTCGTCGAGGTAATGTCTTAACCAGCGAGATCTCCCCGGACCAGCAGCTCTTATTTCTTCTGAGCTGAGCTAGCATAGAGAAAGCATCTATCCTATTGCGCCTAATCCGTGTAGGCAGGGTAATGCTTTGTTTCATCCGACCTTCCTTCCGGTTGAGTTAACACCTTCCGGCAGCGATGGTCCAGCTAAGGAGTCCAGCTAATACACTCACCCTCGGTCCAGCTTGCCTTCCGGTTTGACTAGTAGGATAACCCGTAGGAGCCCACCCAACAAATAGATATTGCCTGGGGCTTCAGGATGGTCTAAACTATCTATAGTTGGTCATGGAGCCTACCCTAGCTAGTTCAACCCTATTGGATGGTAACCTTTCAACCATCCAGCTTGCCGTAGGGATAGAGGAAATATTCTGCCTACCTGAGCAGTACCAGCACCAACACCACCAGCACGAGTAGATCCAACAGCAGCATAGGTGGTTGATCTTGGTCTAGTTCCTTATGATCGAGAGCCAGAAGCCAGGAAACTGAAGCCTGTAACCAAGGGCCAGAAGCCTAAACAGGGCCAACAGAATAAGCCTGTTACCTTTAGCCAGAAGCCTTTCACCAGGAGCCTTTTGCCAGGAGCCTTTCAACTTCTGCCTTAGCCTGTAAACTCACCTGTAACCAGAAGCCTTTCAACTTCAGACAGAAACAGAAGCCTAAACCTCCAGCCTCACCAAGTCCAACAAGGACAACAAGTCCAACAGACAGAGGCCATAAGCCAAGTCCACCGCCTAACCAAGTCCAACAGAAGGAGAAGGAAGTGGATTCAAATTGAGAGAGTAAAGAAAGGATACAGCAGTTGAATGAGCTTGATGAGCTTAGACAGCAAGCACTCTTTCATACAGAGATTGTACAGCAGCAAAGAAAAGGTTTGCATGATAGGTTCATAAAGTAGAAAGTTTGTCAAGAGGGAGATTGGGCCTTACTCTATGACTCTAGATACAAGGATTTCAAAGGGAAACTAATGACTAGATGGTTAGGCCCATATCAAATAGACACCTTTTATTACAATGGATCAGTGAAGATAAAAACAATTGATGAAGAAAGAATCCCTCTCCTAGTCAATGGCCACAGGCTCAAGCTCTACAAGAAGCCTCTAACCAGGGAGGAATTCATACAGAAGGTACAGGAACAAGATCTGAATCTCATTGGGAGTCTAAAAACTCCCAATTCAACCTAATTTGTCCTCTCCCTTATGGTCGAGCAGCCTTCCGGCACCTGCAGTTTCATAAAAAAAGCAAAAAAAGTGTTCTGTTTGGGCTAAGGTACGATAATAGTTCCAGCTTCTGGCAGTCTACCCGCATACAATGAAAGCAAATGCATCAGTATGGAATCTATTATATAAAAAGATATACACTTAACTACAGATTCCAGCCTTTAGCTTTCATCCTAAGAGTCTGACATCCTATCTCTGTCAGATACAGACATCCAATCAGCTCTACTCTGTTTCCATAATTTCTCACTCTGTTTTACTCTGTTTACTATCATTCACATTCTCACTCTGTTTCTTGTCCTAGAAATGATCTCATTTCCTTCTCTAAGCCTATAAGGCTCTGTCTCACTGCGTATTATCATCATTAATTACATCCCTCCTGCAATAAGAAAAGGGTCCTAATCAGAGATTATAACAGAAAAAGATTAGCCTAAGCCACATTCTTCAGCATGCAAAAAGAATGTTCAGCCTGTCAAGAATATACAGCTAGAAGACAACATCCATGCGATATCAAAAGGTTTTTCAATAGGTAATATTTCTTATTTGCATTATATTCTTGAATTAAGCATCATATGAAGGCTATCCTAACTTCGAAAGATGAGGACATCTAAATGTTTCAGTTGGGGGGAAGCATCATTTGAAATGACATAATTTGAAATGACAAAAAGAAATCATGAAACATTAAGACTCCAGTTATGTCATATGTCGAAATGTCATAAGGAAAGGCTTGAGCGAAATCTGAATCATGTTAAGATTTGTCGAGATATATTACATGCAGCGCGATCATGATAATAAGTGGCGCATGTCAGCAAACGGGAAAGAATATCATGTCATTAGGCGCCGAAATGAATGGGAAGGCAACAGCTTAAGTCTACACGAGTGAGACAACTGATGTCTCCGAGCGGATTAGATGGTAAGAAACGGTCACTCAAACCGCTATGATGTTGTTAAGTGACCAAGGCATGTTCAAAATTCGATGAAACCTCCGCTTGCTGCATTCCTAAAAATCATTCATCCAACAAATCGATGTTAAGAGCGATCGTCTAAACTCAGAGTATTGGCTCGAACCTGTGGAAGCAGCTCACCGGGGAGAAACGGGGGATTTACAGTACGCCACGAACTTGTTCAGGACAGGGACTTAGCCGAAGGAACCAGTAAGTAATACATTACTAAACCGGTCAATAAAATACTTCTGCTATTTTTGTTGAAGGTTCTCTCGAATTCCTCAGTTAAGAAATGAAATAGGGTTGCAGAAGGTTGTCTGTAGTAAACCCTAGCTCTTTTCATCTTCAAATTGGGAGCAAGTCTAAGTTCAGGAAATTCATTTATAAAGGTCAGTAAGTCTAAGCAACATAGCAGAGGGAAAATGACAGCCGGTTTCATTCGAAGAGAGCCCACAGACCATACCAGGCTCCATAGTCAACCTAAAGTCGTAGCTTCTTTGAAAGGGGTAGGATGGTTATCATTTTTCGATAAGTTAGATGGATTTGATGATGCAATTGCACTCGAATTCGCCCAGAATTCTGAGCATATTCAGGTTCAGGACAATCAGACCCATGAATTCCACACAAATGTTAGAGGACTGGATATTGGGGTGAATGAAGATTTAATAAGTGAAGTCACAGAAATTCCCAGGGGTCAGCCTTGGGATAAAGATGACAGGGCACTCAACAACAGAGCCAAAACCAGCTTCTTTCGGTCATATGAAAAGTCTGAATCAAATAGGAATGGAGTGAAAAGAGAGTCTCTCCCAGATGAGTGGGGAGAAGTGGCTTACCATATTATGAAATATCTTACTTGTGAGGGGAGACTAAGCATTGTTTATGCTTATCATTTAAGAATGCTGTATCAGATCAGGAATTTAAGCTATCAAAAGCCTCAACAGAGAATCAGCATTCCCCATTTATTGCTTCACTCCTTGAAAGAAATGTGCATAAGGGTCAAAAAGGGAAAGCTGGATGCAGTAGCACATCACTGCTTAATAAAGTTGATAGTTTGCCACAAACTACAGGAGCAGCTCCCTCAAATCTCTTGGAATCAGTTTGTCCAAGTAGGGGTAGGCCAGGATAAAGCCCCAGACACAGAGAATCCAATGACTCCCCCTACAAGAGAAGAGAGTGCCGTCCGTATCCACAAGGCATTCCTGGCTGAAGCAAGAGGTTAGGGCATCCATAACTAAGGTGGGTAGGGTAAGTGAGAGGTATAATAGGCAAAGAATCTCAAGGTGGGTGAGTAGATCGCACTGAAGTACTAAAAGTAGGCTAAAGTTCATAGCAAAGACAGTAAGTGCCTACCCCACCCAGCCCCGTATCTCTTCCGTTCTGGCTATCGACAATCCATCTGGTGCTTCTAAGAGAAGGTCATGGGTAGGGCATCACTCCATTGACTAGGGTGAAGGTAGTAAGAAAGTAAGGTAGGCGGATAGCATGCACTTAAGTAAAGGTATCGGTAGGCAGGGGCGTAGCGGTAGTACTAGTGGTACCCCCAAGTAGGAATCTTGAAGCAGGAAGTTTCTCGAAGTCCTGTTCATGCTGTATCTGAAGCCCATGCACCAATGCTCTTCTTTCTATTTGATTTAACACCTGTGCAATGCTGCTGCATCGAAGCTAATCTAAGGAAGGGTTCCGCAGTGTATCTAGTGATGGTGGTTCTGTCTGTGTGGTGGGCAGTAATAGAAAAAGTAAGGGTAAGTTGGTTTATCCCGGCTGGAAAGAGAAGTCTCTAGCAGTCAGTCCCCACTAAGTGATTCATGAAGCAAGTGGTATAGGGCAGGTCTAGTTATTCTGTTGGGTGGTTGTGTGTAAACAAGGTAGGGGGTATCCCTCCTCTTCCTGGCTGAAGGCAAGTGTTTGTTGTTGGGTAAGGCAGCACTCCGTTCGTTGGGTGAAGACAGTAAGTCAAGGGTCTGGTAGAAAAGGGTCCCTTTAAATGGTATATTGTCAAGGTAAAGGGTATGGTACGGTGGAAAATAGACCCAACTTCATACAAAATAATAGCAAGTGTGAGCCTGTGCAATGGCGTCTGGAAGTCCGTTGAAAAGGTCCTCCTCCCTCTCTCTATATCTATGGAAACCCTTCCCTTCCTAGGCTGTAAGTTGGGGGTGGGTAAGAAGAGTGTAAAAAAGTGAAGGTTGGGTAAAGTGAAATCGAATAGTGCCGTACCTACAAAGTCTTCCTGGCTGAATCAATTGGTTGGCAGCACTCCCTAAATCCCTCCTCCATCCATATTCTAAGTAAGGTTAAGCGGTAAAGTCCGGTAAACAGAACAGGTGTATAGCATGCACATAAGTAAAGTCCAAGAGTCTTCAGAAAGGAAAACAATCAATAGCCCACGCACCCAAGCAAGCAAGCAAGCCGCTCCTATTCCATCCAATATCCGCTGGCTGTAGGTAGGTAGTTCCTCAATTAAAGAGGTAAGTTCGATGAAATTATTCAAGACGGTTGCTGTCCAAAAGAAAGGTAGTCCTGTAGGAGGCTGACCAAGACTGTATTCCAGCAAGAAAAGAAAAGAAAAGTGAGGCACGCTGCGCTTCACTCCGCTCTTCACTTCGTTGCTCTATATATATGATTCACTTTCGTGATCGATCTTGCATTTTCTGATCCGTTCTGGTTCAGTCCATGCCACGTACGGTCGGTCGCGTACACACGAGCCGCTCCATCTAGATCCAAGAAATCAGAATGAGAATCCGGAGCCTCCTAATAATAAGCTGGATAATCTGGACCTGACGTTGAATTCTAAATCCCAATCTGCTACGGGTGTGGCTCCCACCTCCACTGCTGGCTGAGATGCTACAATAAGCTTAGTCCAGTCCGACGACAAAAACACCTGGAGTCACACAACAACCAGGGCCGAATTGCCTTCATAGTGCGTGCACCTTAGGTCGGGGGACCAACCTGGACTTCACGCTGCAATACCCGGGACTGGACTATACGCTGCCCGCCACGTCCCGTACTTCACCCTGAATCCGTACCTTACCGAGGGAACCACCTATAGGTCCTTCATGTATGGACCGGGGCCACTCTTATGCCCTCATAAAGCACATGGAAAAGGAGAAACTCCCATGAATCTCCGCTCGTAGCAGGACCAGCAGACACGGTTACTCAACTCCTAGGGCAATCCCAACGAGTGGAATATAGCTACGGCTCCTCAGCTTTCCTTCGCTCTGTTCCATATCCAGTCGCATTTACTCCAGCAGATCGGTTATATAAAATATCCACTTTTTTACATATAGAGAGTGAAAGTTTTTGAGTTTCGTGATAGAGATTCTAATCATCCGTATGAAGTGACAACCGGACATGACATGACGTACCTTTCGGAGCTGTTTCTTGCATTTTCCGCGGACGAATATATAGTAAATACTACTGGTTCAATTTAGTAAGGTTATTCCTATATATGTTCCCCTCAAGGAGATCGCTCAGGTAAGGTCCTGAAAGGCAGGCGGTAACTAGTCAACCCAGTCCTGATAAACCCTCTCATTAGCTAGAAGGAAGGATGGCTCACCCGAGGCCCCCCGTCGACGACCTAGCTCAACCAAAGGCAAGGACCTTTGAATCCTTTAACGAAGCCTTGAAATGACATCACAGAAATGACATCACAGAAAGGGCCTTGAAAGGGCATCCTTTTCTATTATATACTCAGCCCCCTATAGCTAGGAAGATAGATAGATAGATAGAGAAATAATTAATAAATAAAGCTACTGTGTCATCTTTATAAAGTGACTATACCTCTTTACCAGCCAGTAGAATTACTGTACACCTACTTACCATACCTTTAATAGGGTTATCACGCCTATCCTACTAACAGCTTACAGTCTTCTACTAACAACTAAAAGGCAGAGCATTGTCCCATGGTTTAGGAGATCTCACAGTACACGCTTTAAAACCTCAAATAATGAATGGATCTATAAAGTCCCCATGATATAGGATAAATCCCCCCATAGTATAGGCTTTATATACACAATCGGAAAATAAGTCCCCTTAAAATAAGTCCCCATAGTGCACACTTTATACCTGCACAATGAGTAGGCTTAAAGAGATCACATAGTATAGGCTTCAAGAAGTCCCGTAGTATAGGCAATCTACACAGTATAGGCAATATACTATGAAATCTCCAACATAATAGCATAGGCTTCAAGAGATCCCCATGGTAGTATAGGCTTCAAAGTATAGGCTTCAAAGTATAGGTTTCAAACCCGAAACAACGAATTGGTATAGGCTTCACTCAGAAGCGAACATAGACCAGCTAACCTTATAGGACACATAGAATCGGAAGATGTAGAATGCATTAAATCAGAATAAAACCTTTATATACCGCGTAGAATAACAATTATAACGGCGTGGTACAGAAATAATAAAGTGGCTTTAATACGCGCTAAAATGGCCTTTCAGGCGGTTTACCATTCATCCATGAACCCCCTCATCACTATATTTGAAACATTCTACCATTCTACTTGGAGAATTACGGAGAAGTTACGGAGGTTTGATAAAGAGAAATAGCTCCAAGCTTACGGAGTTCTTTATGAAGGTGCGAAGCCGCTTGTTCCCTCCGGGGGGCAAGGAAATTGCTCCGAAAATAGTTTGTGTTACGGAGACTTGTTAATTTCGTGCATATCATCATTGATTAGGGTAACTGCCCCATTACTCACCTCCCCATTACTTGCCTTATGAATAGGGGCCTTATGGGTAGGGGATGGATCTACTGGTTTGGATTAAGACCCTTAGGCCTATATTGGCTCGGTTAGTTCTGGCGAGACAGGTTTATAGCCCAGTTAGAGCTCCGGCGGGAAAGGGCAAATCAATTTCCCCGAATCCCCATAGGGAGGGGGAATTAGCCCTCCGCCCAGATAGAAAACCATCTCTAATGAGGAGCTTATAATTCAGATCCTTATTTATGTTATAATGGTTCCATCTTTGATGCCTGCTTAAACAATCTTCTATGCTCATTCCATTAGGCTCTTATATATGTAATAAACATGAATGAAAAGCCTTAATTAAAAGGCCTTATCAATGAAGTAATAGAAAATGGTAAGCATGAAGTGGTAAGCATAGAGACCAGCCAGCATTAAGCGTGAAGACAAGGAGCATAGAGATCAGGGAGCGTTAAGCCGCGAAGACCAGAAAGCATTAAGCGTAGAGATCAGGGAGCGTTAAGCCACAGAGACCAAGAAGCGTTCAACACCAAGTAGAACTAAGCATGAAATGGCTCTATAGCTATCTTTCCTTAATGCATACAGTCAATATCAAGAGCAATAAGGTTCTCGGTAAGCTTACCACCTACCTCCCTGAAAAGAACCTCTATATAAGAGCCCTATATAAAGAGAAAGGCCTACCTCCCCTTAGAATAGAGCGCTAACCCAGAAGATAAAAGGAAAAGATAGCTTTTCCAAAGGTGCGAAGCCGCTTGTTCCCTCCGGGGGGCAAGGAAGGGACTCGCTTTCCCGACATAGGAGGGGAAGGGCTAATCTACTTTATCAATTTTCGGGCTCATAGCCCAAACTTAATAAGGTTTATTGCACCTACTAGGTTCTAATAGGGAGGGCCCGCTATAAGTCCTACTAGGAGGGGAGACACTGATTGAAGGCCTAGGCTAGGAGGGTGAATAGCCTAAGGAAGGAAGGTATTGTTGGGATGGCACCTCCAATAGGTGGTTATTGGGTGAGATGTAAACTGAGACTAGGTCATTTGTGTATGGCCTTACAAACGTCTACTCGACCTAGCCTCACGGTGGATCTGCAGGCCCCGATGGTTGGTGTTTCCCTCCTAAGCTTCCTAAGTAAGGTTCGCCATCCTTCCTGGCCCGGTGTGCTTCCCCTTGGGCACCGCTCCCCTGAGGCGTACGGTTTGCCTAATATTAACTCAACCTCCTAGCCCACACTGCCAACTGAGCGTTAACTATCAAAAGGCTTCTCGCAAAAGGAGCAGCACTTACATAGATGTAATAAGGCAGAGCTCCGGTGAACCCGGAGGACTTGTAGTTACTTATCTTTGGAGACTGTCGCGTACGACTATAACGGCTTAATGTAGAGGGCACAAATTGCCCACGGGACTCTATTTCACCTGTTCCCAAATTCATTTACCTACTGGTCATGGGTCACTATTCAACCTGGTCTATAATCCAGTTAGTCATCTTCACAACCAGTCAACCTAACTGCTGCTATCAACCTTACCACCTGCCAGAATATTTTCTAATAAGAACAAAAAAGAAAGAGACCGCTTGCCTCCATATTGGGTAATTATAGCTACCACCTTCCTCCTTATTGGTGATTGATCCTACCGCCTACCTGCCTGCCTGTGATTGATCTATCTCCCCACCTGCCTTCATATTGGTGATTGATCCGGTAGCCTGCTGCCTTCCCTCTCTCCACCTACTTATATATTCTCTCTTCCTCCTCGATCTACCTAATGAGCGGCCATCCTACTACCCCTTGCACCCATCTATCAAAGCTCACCCGTTGAACCAACACTGCCCGAACCAACACTGCCCACACCTGCCTTCCCATCAAACCAGCAACGAGATTGATTCACCAAACAATTATCTACCGACATACATTAACTCTCACCAAGCCGAGTCCCTTCACTAGAGGCCTGGACTCACGTACGCTTTCAGTCCCACTCATTCAATTACCTCCTCTACTCTCTACCTTACCTACATCCTCATCTCTCAGCCTTACCTTCTATTCCTACCCTCCATCTCTACTCGATATTCTATACCAATCTATATCTATCTATATCTCTCCAGATCTCTCTATCTCTACTCAATACCTCTATTGTAAAACCAGCACTGCCAGCCAACACCTGGGAATGAAGGCATCCCGGCAAAGAGAAGAAACAGAATGACCTGCCTTAACAGCATGCAGGAAACCATCCATGAATGATTACCTTTATACTCCCTTATTATAGGGGATTCTTTCGTAGCACCTAGCAGCAGCACCCTCATACTGGACTGGTTTCATACTTCAGCTACTCAAGTGGACTGGGTGACTACTTCTGGTGAAATAAATAAGCTACTCCATACATCTGGGTCAGTAAATCAGGTTCAATATATCTGGGGGATACGTAATAAAGCAAAAAACTACTAACTTATGGGTAACTCCCTAATGGGGAAGAGGAAGCAGCTCTACACGTAAACTTATGCAGGACAACCACTTCTGTCTGTCAGACACGCCCTTCTGGTTGATGGATTTCCGAAAGGCATCTTGTAAAGTAGTTGGTTTGTTTGGCAACAAGGGATAGGCAGCAGCTCTACTAACGCTTCTACTGGATGGTGGATTGGAAGAGGCATCTTGTTCGTGTCTTTGTGAGACACATCGAATGATGTCTTTGATGCTTAAACATTTACTTTTAAGCACCAGACTTTCTTTGGATAAGCGCAAGACTTACCTGGACGAGTGAAAAGCCATACTGCTGTAGCCGTTTCAGGTTGGGTGAGTGGATGAGCGAGCTACTTCTGGGGATACGTAAAGTCAGCCGCTACTTACTCATTCATTGGGGAGCCATAAAGCCGCCAACCGGACAAAGCCCATTCAGCCAGCCAGACAAAGCTAGCAAGCAAGAAATAAAGCCACCATGAAGAGTTTATCACAAAGAAATTATACGGGCATGTTTCAGGCATTCAAACATCACTTTTGGACCTTGAAGTACTTCGATAGGATGCTTGGTTCTGGAAGCATGTTTGTATTCATGTTATCAAGCATGCTTGGTGTAATCTGGAGGAAGTGTAGAATGCTGGGTGTGCTTGCGGAAATGTGTGTTGTCTCAGCATTGGGAGTGTAGCTTGTGGATTTAGCGGTTTGGAGGTGTGGAGGGTGCTTCATTGGGTAAGTAGCAGGGGAGTAAGCTAAGGCAGTTCCGCAGTTGCCTAGGTGATAAGTTGTTTCAAATCGGAGTTTCCAGGTCCAGTTCATTGGGGGTAGGCAGGTAGGCTGGATCGAGGGTAATACCCTGGCGGGAGTGTTTCATTCGGCTAGTTTCTGGGCTTTCTGGAGTCCCATGCGGGGTTTCATTCAATCCCAGTGAGGGCTGAGGCAGTAGTAGGTTTCGGCAAAGTGTTCCAAATAAAATGCGGTGTGCGATACTTCCTTCATGCTTCAGTTTTGGAATCAGTGCTCACTCATGAAAGCCAAGTGGGGTAAGGTTGTAAATGGGAGATGCGTTGTTTCTGGGAAAGGTGTGTCCCAAATCAGCCTAAATGAGTGGGCGAACCTCCCTCTCCTCTGCTAGAGGTGGAAAAGTCTCAAAGAGAGTAGAATCAGGGCTCATCACACATGGATAGAAAGGGAAATGGGAAAAGTCGTAGAATCAGGAGGCTAGGTCTGAGCTAGATGCTTGATGCGTAGCCTTAGTTTAGGATTCTGCCGCCATGTCTGAGGGAGCGGTATCCGGGGATGATGGAGCCCCAGGAAGCATTTCCCGTAGCCTCGCCCAGGATGATGTATTTTAAGGTTGCTGGAACGGTGAGAAGATGGAGGTGATTTGCAGGATGATGAACCCTCGCCCAGGATGATGTATCGGTTGCCTGTATGCTGGCTCGCTAGCCCCGAATGCTGGATCCGAACCCCGTGTGATGTCTCTGCTGCCCAACCCGGATGCTGGAGCCTACGCCTGGTCCTCTGCATCCCCCTGGGTCTTCTGCCTCATACTCTGATCCGCCAGTATCTAAGCTGCCCGTTACGAAGCTGCCCGCTACGCTAAATCTTTACTGCCCGCTACGTTCTCTGCCTGGTCTGCCCACTACGCTCTGTTTCCTCTGCCCAATCTGATCAATCTGAACTGCCCGTTACGCTCTCTCTGAACTGCCCGCTACGCTAAATCTCCTCTGCCCGTTATGCTCTTTCATTACTGCCCGCTATGTTCTGTCTCCTCTGCCCATTACGCTTTTTCATTACTGCCCGCTACGCTCTGTCTTATTTTCCCGTTATGCTTTCTTTGAACTGCCCGCTATGCTCCCTTAATGCGTAGGCCTATTTATGAAATGTTCCCCCATAGTATTCCCAAGCATCCAACGCTGCACCAGTATCAGCAGAGGTGAATTCCATCCCTAGCAAAACCTTCCTCAAATGGCATTTCCGTTCCATGTCTCGCCTGTTTCACCACCTTAACGATGTATCCAGTCATCCTCAACCATAAAGTACCGATCAATAAAACTAAGTGCTAATGAACCTGACTTCATAAAGGACCAAGGAACTGAAGTAATGGAAGTTGCCGTTGCTTTCTCGCCGTTGAAAAGTAAGAAGGTCGCAAGGTCGATATCAGGCGGGCAGTAATATCGATAAGGCATGCGGTCAAGCAGTAGGCGGGATCAGCAGGCGGCAAGGTATCAAGTCTCAGGCAGGATCGTTGGGTCTATTTGAGCGAAGCCTAAAAGGGGGAAGTCGTAGGTTTAAAGAAGCAAGACTATCCAATCCTATCGAGTCCATTCCCCTAGCTATGTAAACGTGTTAAACTGCCATTCTTCAAAAAGAAAAAGTGACTTTTTCTCCCGAATCAATTGGATCTGCCTTTGTCTTTATTCCTGCTATTGTAGCTGCTGGAACTACTGCTACTGGCACTGGAGGATCCGAAATGAGCGATGCCTTAATAACTTCTATATTGCTCAAGGCTGCCTGGCTCAGATGCTATCTTTGCTTCCGCGCCTGGTGAATCTGCCAATATTAATAATCGTTCAAGACTCAACCACTAAATATGGAATTGCATTTCGAATGGACTAGCTCTAGCAAGACCAAAAGCTAGGCAACTAACGCTAGCAACATGTGTAAGCATTCTCTTGTATGTGGCCTTGTTGTAATGATGAATCAACGTATGTAAGCTTCGTAATTCATTCCTCCTTCCATCCAGTCGAGGTAGGAACGTGTGTTTCGTAGATGTAAGTTTCGTGAGGGGTATGGCCTCTCTCTTGGGTCTGGATTGAACGGGTCCTTTCTCTCTTTTCGAACCAATCCAATATTCTCAAAAGAGAAACACTTCGTAATCCCAATCGAATGAAGGCACGTTAGCGATTACCCAACTACTCGATCTATATCACTAGAAATCGCTCCCCAGCTCTATAGCGATTGTATTCTTTGGACGTCCTGTCCTTCCATGGGTGCATCGTCTGCCCTACCTCTCTTCATTCGCTCAGGGCTTTCATTCATGACCATCGCATGCGGCTCTCCCTCCCCCGGATCAACAGGGGTGAGCTTGCAACCTCGACTCCATAATCTCTTTTCTTTCTCTATCCTTCCCCGCTGGTGGCTTTCCTGCTAGCTTTCCTTCATCTACTGGTTCAACCGATGGATTAACAGAGTCGACTGAATCAACTATTACAACTACTACAACTTGATCCGGCTGCTGCTCCTATTTCTCTTTCTCTTTCTTGCTATTGGTGATGCTCCTTCCTTCGCTTCGACTTATGGTGCGACCCCCGCCTTTGCTTCTGCTGGATCGGCTGAGTCAACATCTTATGAATCTACAGCTTCACCCACATCAACTGCTGCCTTCGCCACTTACTTAAGCTTATTACTTCGCTTCTTGTGTCCATGCTCCTGGATCTATAGGTTATTAATATGGTGCTGCTCCTTCATCATCTTTCACTACTTCTGCATATCGAACTGCTTCTTCTAGCTCTTGTTTGACAAAATTGACCTAAGAGAAAATCAGATTTAGGCCGTCACGAAATCATGAATTTGAGCACTAAGCACTGATGAGAATCCCTAAGCACTGATAATCCGAGGCCTATGAAATTGATATCTCCTCATTGCAAGCAAAACCTGTACCAGCGGTAAGCAAGGTGGAGTTTGGCAAGGCATTTCCCTACTGGAATGTGAGCCATTTCTTCATGCATAATGACATATATAAAGAATGAACCAATCTCTCATTTGACTTATCAGTCGAGCCGATGGCGGGCTTTGACCATGTCTCCCGAGAAAGATCAGTACATATGGCGTAAGACGATTTCACATATCGAGGTCGGTATGGGATCGGGTGTGTTTCCCGTCTGACAATGATGCCCGCCCGGGAAGACATCTCAGATCTTCGTGCCGGCGCTTTTGGCTATTCCTAAATGGCACGTGTGGATAGCAGATGTTGCTATGGGCATATGTCATTATGCATTCATTCATTATATATGTCATTACGGTTTAGCAGACAATGCATATATTATAGATGTCATTACGCTCTCGAATCCAGTCATGATGCGCAAGCAGGCTCGACCATAAGCTAGTTACTTATTTGAGAGGGGCACCCAATAAGTCAAATGAAAGCGAACTCTCGACTAAAAGGCCGCCATCGCTCGACTGTTAAGGAGAGGTCCGGCAGGGCTCGACCAACGCCCCCCACCCAATAAGCATCAAGGAAGTACGCCTATAAGAAAGCGTAATTACATATATAATATATGCATTGTCGAAGATCAGGTTCTCACTTACCGGAGTGAGCGTAGCGAAGGGTGATCACTTCACTTACCTTCGTAAGGATTGAGGGGAAGAAATATGGGTTCTCCTTGCACTCGGAAGCGCAAGACCCTCCGGACCTTACCTTTCGTCCTGTGCCGGTGAAAGGGAACTACTTACCTGAGCTCAGGCAGATAAGCACTTTCAGGATGCGCAAGCAGGCTCGACCACCGCCTTTTAGTTACTTATTTGAGAGCCCAATAAGTAAATTGAACCTTACCTCATAAATACCGGCTCATAATACCTCATAATACAGGCTCTTACTACGGGCTCCTAATACAGGATACAGGCTCAGGATACTCGCTCATAATACCGGTTCATACTACTGGCTCATAATACCTCTGACTACGGGCTCATAACTGACTATATCTTCCTCCTGATCTTCTCGGATCTTCTCGGATCTTCTTCCTTTCATGCCCAACAACTACTATCACACCTTCGAGAACGCACGCTAGCTTTCCCGACACCCACCATCCGCCTTCTACCCATAGTTGCAGAGCGTAGCGAGTCTGTCCTATAGAATGGGTCACTTTATGAATGGAGGTATCGGCTTCGCCTTCCTTCCATTCACAGAGAATATCCTTCTATCCCCAACAGCCTTTCCCAACAGCCTTTCCCAACAGCCTTTCCCCGCACCCACCATCCCCCACAACCACTTTCTTTCTTCCCCCGAAGAGAAACATTCCCCCGAAAAAGAATACTATCCACCATTCCTATTTCTTTCATCAGCCCTCTACTATCCCCAACCTTTTCTTATAGCCTTTCAATCACCCCAACATAATTCTTGACTTTCCTGCCCTACCCAACCTTCTATCCCCAACAGACTATCCCCAACAGATTGGTTCTCGTGGGCGGGCTATCCTATCTATCCTTATCTCTATCCTTTCTCCTTGAATGCATGAGCATCCTCGGGGGCACCTCATGCAGGCTCCCCACTCACCCTGACCAGCTTAGGCCTTTTGTAGTTCTTGTTCCCTGAAAAAGAAGCAGCGCCCATGCTTCCCTTCTTGCTCCCTCTTTACCTACTCTGATTCGCTCAGGGAAGCCTTCCTTGAAAGCTACGGGATCGGTAGAGCCAGTTCACCTTTCATAAGTAAATGATCCAGTTGATCAAGTTGATGAGCCATAGCTATCAGTTCCAGATCGAAAGGTGCGAAGCCGCCAGAGAAGAAATAGGAAGGCAAGGACCCGGAGGGGCTTGCGCTTCCTAGGGCAAGGAAGAGCCTAAGTTTAGTGATCGGAAGAAATAGTCGGATGCTTGCTTGAGCCGAAGAGCCTGATGTTTGCGAGTCTGATGCTCGTAAGCGAGATTATGGTGTTTGTGGCCGAGATCCTGATGCTTCTGTTGCAGATCGAGACTATGATCTTTGTGTTCGAGATTGAAAGTAAGTGACTGATGATCGTGAGCTAGATCCAGACCTTCGTTATCCTTATCCAGCACCAGCAACAGAGGTAGTAGAGGTGGGAGCATGCATCCTCACCAGGAGCAGGAGCACAGTAAGCATCTTAGCTAGTCGTTTATGAGTAGTCAGTCGATTCTGATCTTTCTCCTTGCCCTCAGAAGCGCAAGCCCCTCACGGGACCTTCAGTGGTTTAAGCAGTCGATCCAGAACCAGTAGCAGGACCGGCACATCATATACTTTCTTCTTTTGATCCAGGTTGAAAACCAGTCCTAGTAGCTTCCCTTCGCCCGGTTGGAGATTGAGGAGCAAGCCCCTACCCGAAATGATATATCATAGGTTTATGCTAAGTTACGGGGCCAGAACAAGGTAGGAAGCATAAAAGACAGGTGCCGAGACATCACTTACAGTTACAGATCGATATTTAGTTCCATATCCTGGAGCAGATACTCAAGGGACTGTAGATTATGTTGATCCTGATCCAGATTATGATGTTACAAATCGAGACCCAGAAGCAGGAGTTGATTGTGCAGTTGGTTCTTATCGATGAAGCAGCCAAGGGAGCATATTCTACAGAGCGAGAACGGGCGTACCTTCCATCTCGAGAGACATATTCTGACTTTTGAGATACAGACCCGAAATAGATCTATTTTTCTTGCTCATTACTAAAGTGTACCCTAAGCGTTAACCACATGTGGAAAACAGCCCGTCAAACCCAAATTTCACCCCAACCTTTTCAGGAGGTGGGAGCGTATGAATGAGATTTGTGCGCTAAGCCCACCCAGTCTATTTAAGAAATCTATCCACTAGTCATTATTTTCCTTTCGCGGCTTAAACGGACATGGTTCCAGAGGGAGGAGAAGGGGAAATAGCTTCCCGCCTTTCTTTCCCGTGATGACTTCCCCGCTGATGGAAGAATAGAACCGCATCCCTCGTTCTCTTTTAGAGCCCTGCCGGACCTTATAGTTTGTCATTTTCACCCATTCCACTATTTACCCACCCACCCCAATCCCCGGGGGCGGAGGTTTTAGCAGAATACACTCTTAGTTTTGCCATTTTAGGAGGCGGAGGTTTTGAAGCGTAATGACATATATTGGGACTTGGGAGCACTTGAACCTATTTCTATATTTAGAAATACTAATGAATGATATGTACAACCCTATTTAGGATTTCAAAATAGGCACAGTGAAGGGCCCCTTTGCTTGGTTACATCAACCCATCTCGGCTTAGCTGTTGCTTACTCACTCCCTAGGTGATGCCCTAGTTCTCGGGGATTCCACTATGCCGAGCTACACCAGGGGACTATGCAATCGGGAGGGACGGCCATATGTATAGGTGCTTTACTTCAGGGCTACCTCAGATAACCATGCACAGATGCCTATTAGATAAAACACACAAGCTAAGGGACGGCAAGGGGTTAGCAACCCTCTTCGCCTGGAACACCCACCATGCCACAGGATTGATAACGTTCACCACCGCGGATGAACAGTAAAGATACCCTAGAAGAGAACACTAGACTGAGGATCAGAGCCTGATGACCGGAGAGCAGGAGTCCTTTTCCCTGATGAGTAAACTAAGGAGCGAGATTACAGTACTATATAGGCACAGAGCCAGGAGCGAGATCCCATTCCCAACAGACAGGGCCGAGGAGTAGAAACAACTATAGCGAGTAGGCATTAGACCCGCAGATCCAGATAAGCCAAACGGACGGAGATCCGGATGAGGACACATATAGACACATATGGATGGATGATAATATGACACGACACGAGATGATATGATAGCGCATTCATACACTTTGACAGAGCCCCAGTAATACCCTCGGGGCGGGGGATTCCAAAGCGGAGATTCCAAAGGCACATGTATGGTAATCTCTAAGGCCATCCCTTCGTCAAATCGATAAAAAGTGCGTCTAGCTGAATCGGAAAGCCTTGGATATAGCAGCCCTGTCGGTGAATCAACAGCGCATAGCGTAAGGTTGAGACAGTGATTCGTAAAAGGTCTATAATGCACATCGAAAGTACATCGCGGAGTGTGGAAGTCACACCCTGTAGAGGGAGGATCAACAGCTCATCGCCAAATGTCAAAGGCCATAGATTCAAAAGGTTCCAGGCCGGGAATTCAAATTACATCGCTGTGCGCAGCGGACCAACCATTGAGAGAAGCGAACAGACCTATCCGAAATACACAGTTTCAAGGCCAAATCTTCTATTGACATAAAGCTGTAGGCCAGCCTCCCTTCATACTCTGCTTTCACTTGGTCAACAGCTACTTTGACCACCTTAGCTGAGGGTGGTGCCTCCGCGGGAGAAACTCAGTCTCCAACCATGGGGCCTCAATTTCGATCTGCTGGATATGCAACTGAAACAACTTAGTCAACTTGATCGGGGTAAACACGAGAAACAACTAAAGAATCAACTGGATCAATGGATGAAACTGTAACTCAATCAATAGCTTCCACCGCCTTGACTTTTGTCTCTACCTTTCCTGTTACTGGGCGAAGGTAAGCTAGGACAGGATCTTGACCTGGAGTTCAATATTGATCCGCGGGATCTTAATCTGGATCCGAGGTGGTAGTGAAAGGCTTCTTCTGCGCTCTTCGCTACCAGGTAAACTGGTCAAACTAAATCCTAGCGTTGGTGAATCTGTACTTGGAATTGGATATGCTTGGGTTCTGCTTTGTTTTCCCTTGCCTTTAGGAGGGCTCGTAGCGCCTATTGACTGACCAATTGATGGTCGTAAGTCGTAACCAATGCCCGGCTTATGTGTGACTTATGTTGAGAGTACACGTGATGACTAGTACGTGCGGAAAGTATACTATACATCTAAGCGATGACTTTTAGAAAGATGTTTACACACTTGTGGTATGCACATTATATACAGATATATATCTTTACGCCCTTGTTAATGGCGGGGAAGAAAGTCCAAGCATAGCAGGAGGTTCACCACCACTAGAAACAAAGGTAGCAAAGTCAGACCCAGTTCCAGGTTACCTTGATGACCTAGAACTAGTAGATCCCACAGCTTCACAAGGCGAGGTACAAGAATGAACATCTAGTATGGATGTATAAAGCGTGATACCATCGTTGAGGTCCGGGGTTACCCCGCTTACCTAAAAGCCAGTGTGAATAGTATAGGTAAATTCAATTGACCGAGAAGTGAAACCCAGTAGAAGATCGAGCGGATTTCATTGCAGAGGCGAAGGTAGTATCTAAGGTGGCAAAGCACACAGCGGAGTAAGCTATAGTAGCAGAGGCAAGCAGTTGACCCAGTCACATTATAATAGAGCCATAGCCAGCAACACTACTACTAACAACATTAGTAGTATAGTCCTAGTAAGCAGAAAAAAGAGTAGATCCAGTTCCGCCAGCCTTAGCAGCCGATGATCCAGTCAGAAGTTGACCTCATTGACCGAGCAAAGGCACCAGTAGCTATAGAAGCAGCATATTATATAGAGCATAATGACCAAGATGCAAGGGCATTCTCAGTAGCAGATCCAGTACTAGCACCACTAACATCAGCAGATCGAGTCGCATACCCAGGTGCCACTCCTGTATCAGTCCCATAATCTGTGCGGTGGATGCATACCCACTAGTGGTAGCTTCCTTCCTTCTAGCTTATCCCGTCCTAGCTTGCTTCCTTGGCTCAGTTACATATGCGTTATATAGATAGTTGCGTTATATAGATAGTAGGGGATTCCTTATCAATAAGGTTCAAGGTGTTGCCATATTAACCCGTCGCAGATCTATACCCATATGGATACCTTCCTTGGTGACCAAGATGCATACCATAGATACCCGTAAGCAGCAGAAGGAGGACCAATAAGAGCAGTAGTATCATCTTCACTAGTTCTCACTGAAGTAAGAGTGCTGATTACTGCCAATGAAGGAAGTGTTTCCAACGAGTGTTACTTTGCTGCTAACGAATGAATGCTTTGCTTCACAAGTGAATGCTTTGCTTCACGAGGGAGCCATAAGGTGCCGTAAGGCCGCTCGACCATAAGCCCCCCCACCCAATAAGTAAATTGAAAGGATTGCTCACTCATTCATATGCCCACCACCCAATAAGCATCAAGGAAAGAGAATATCTAATAAAAGAAAGAAAGTAGCTCCGTGGGGTCTAGTTAAGACAGTTATAACCTCTCCTCGCGAGAAAGAGGAGCCAGACCAGCGTGACTTTCTAAAGTGAGTCAGTGAACCGATACGAATGATAGAGGCAGTTAACCCATACGGAGGCAGTAAACTGATAGCAATCGCATCTGTAAATAATCAATATCCTTGCCCTCAGAAGCGCAAGCCCTCCGGACCTTACCGTGCCCCTGAGGAATGAACCCCTGAAAGGTTGGGGTGCTTCCTTGCTTATCCTTCTTATCCTATCTTATCCGCATCTTTGACTTCTTATCCGCATCTTATCGTTTCTTCCGCATCTTATCGTTTCTTATCTGATGCGGCAAATAGCTGTTCCGCATATGCGGATTAAGTTCATTTGCAGAGGGAAAGTCCCGCATATCCGCATATGCGCATGTCTTTTCCGCATATCCGCATAAGGTAATTTGCAGAGGAAGAAGTTGCAGTGCTACCCAGCTCGCCCCGTATTAATTGATAGAACACACTCGAACAACCCCACGAGACTAGAACAACCTCTCGCCCACTACACGAGAGGAAGGATAGGAAGACCGAACGTTACAGCCTTTTAGCAATCGTTCCCGAAGGGCACAGCCTTATTACAGCTTTACTGAACGCTACTACAAGCCTTAAGAGACAAAGCCTTAGTCTGTACAGAGTAAGCCCTTTGGACAACACTAGAGCTTTCATATTCTTGGTCCAAGCAACAGAGAAACAAGCTGCCTTCAGATATACTCTAGCTTAGTCCAAGCAGTTAGTCCCGCCTGGAGCCCTATTATGGACACTAGCTCTAGTCTTCTTGGTCCATAGAAACAAGCCTTTTGAGACAAGCCCTATTAGTCTGTACAGAGTAAGAGCCCCATTGGACTGGACTAGCTGAAGTATTAGCCTATTGGACTGGTGTACTAGTACCCCCCTATGGATGGATGGAAGGCCTTAAGCCCTAGAGTTCAGGTCTCTATATAAGAGTAGTCTGGAGCTTCGGAGAGTAAGAGCTCTTCGGAAACTAGCCTTAAGAGAGCTTATTAGTCCTGTTAGTCCTGCCTTGGAGCCCCCTATGGACACTTGCTTTAGTCTTAGCCTTCTTGGTCCAGCAGAGAAACTCGCCTTAAGAGAGTCTCCATTGGAGTGAAGATCATCATCTGTAGAGTTCAAGCCGGACCTGGCCTACTGAGACTGAATCTCTTATTGGCTAATCTTCGGAGAGGAATATCTAATTGGATAGGAAGATACAAACTCGTGATCCGGACCCACCACCACTTGATTTGGGCTGTAACATTGCAACGAAATATCCTAACAGATAGAGATACCACCGCTCTAGCCAAACTATCTGTTTATTTGCTTAGGGAAACTACCATTGACACGCTCTGTGCTCTTGTAAGTGGCACATTCACAGGCCAGGGACTCCCTTGCCGTCAAAGTGTATGAGCGCCGGTATTTACCAAATGAAGCAAATTGATCATTTAATGAATCGAGATTCAAACGCATAGAGCAGCTATTGAGGTAGACATCTTACCAACAGCACCTAACCCAAGCCACTACCTAAGCCCAGTTCATGCAAAGGTTGTACCCCCACTACCCTATAAGCTAGTTTTTTTTGGTGCAGCCTCCCCACACGAACTATTAACGCAGACATTCTCCCGGCCGGCCACAGCCCAAGATTCAAGAGAACAAAGGTAGTGGTCGTAAACCACATAAATGCGGAAAACGTGGGGGCTACATTAACTATATGAAGTGGTCTGTCTTCAGCTGTTGTTGTCTCCTTCCCTATCAGTAGTAGATCTGTATCCTTCCCTAAATGAGTTGAGGAAATAGTTGAAAGTGAAGCCCTACAAAGGCTCTCGTGAGAACGCGTGATAACCAGCCTGGCAGTGAGAACGTGAGGTGCAGAGTGAACCAAACTAACATGGTATGATGAGCCTGTCTTATGATGAGCCTGTCTTATGATGAGCCATTATGATCTCCTTCTTATCCGAAGTTCCAATCTGTTAAATAGGTACATTGACTCATGAAGAAAATAGTTCGAGAAATACCGGGAAATACGGGTTAGACCAAGCAGTGTAGTCTTAAGCCCGTAGCGGTCTTCTCCTCATTATATCGGTACATGCTTCATATCGGTATGCATATCGGTCTTCTCCTCGTGCAGTATAGCGGTACTTACTATTGCTGCTGCGGAAGGTTATTGCTGCTACTATTGCTGCTGTGGAAGGTTATTGCTGCTACTATTGCTGCTAAGGTTGGATACCAAACAAACCAACACGCGACTCTCAAAAGGTTACACGCGGCATGGCGGCTAATTCCGAATGCACAATGTACTAGCCTACAGTCGACCCACGAAGAGGCCAACCCCCAAAGGGGATGAAACCGAGGTAGAAAAGAAAGGAGCAAAGGCTCAATACCAATCCAGCGAATGCATGATTCTCAAAAAGGAACACCCTGGCATGGCAGCTAAGTCCAAATGCACAATGTACTAGCCTATAGTCCACTTCAGCCTTTTCCTTGGAGCTAGGAATGGCAATGTCCACCCTAAGAGCCTGTCTCCCAATGTCTCCTTGAGAATGGCCTAGACTGATGGTCCCCTGGGGAGTGATCCGTGGTAGCCTTTGAATTTGCCCACTAAGGACAGAGACAAAACTAGAGATGAAGTGGAAGCTAGGGTGGAAGCTCTCCTAGCATCCAAGGATGATGAATGCCTGGTAGTAGAGAAGAAATTGGTGATTGGTTTGTGAGTCAATGTACTGCGTTGGTGCCGCTGTTGGAAAGTCTAGCCCTACCCACTCTAAGGTAAGGGAAGGAAGGTCCGGAGGGTCTTGCGCTTCCTAGTGCAAGGATTTTCTTGATCGTACCATCAGATCGAGGAAGGAAATACCCATTCGTACCACCAGTCGTACCACCAGATCGGGGAAGGACAGAGCCTAGTCCCATCAGATCGGGGAAGGAATCATTGACTGATCGACCTACCACCCGCTCTCTGGTCTCCCATCTCCAATCTCCCATCTCCGTAGCTAGGGGAATAGTTGCGTAAGCTTGCCTTCCCATTAGGAAGAGGTGCGGACAAGCGACTACGTTTCAATTTGACTTATTGGGTGCCCCTCTCAAATAAGTAACTAGCGGGGGTCGAGTCACTAAAGTTCCTCTCCTTAGATTGAGAGCCCCGTTGCCGTTTCAATTTACTTATTGGGTGGGGGGGGCTAGATTGAGAGCCCCTCCGGTCCTCTCCCTCTCCCTCTCCCTTATGGTCGAGCACCTAAAGGTCCTTATGGTCGAGCGGCCTAACGGCACCTTATGGTCGAGCAACTAAAGTTGAAATTGACTTATTGGGTGGGGGGGCTAGATTGAGAGCCCCTCCGGTCCTCTCCTTATCAGTCGAGCCTGCCCGCATTAGGGTTTACTTATTGGGTGGGGGGGCTTATGGTCGAGCCCCTCCGGTTAGGGTTTACTTATTGGGTGCCCCTCTCAAATAAGTAACTAAAAGGCGGTGGTCGAGCAACTAAAGTTGAAATTGACTTATTGGGTGGGGGGGGTTAGATTGAGAGCCTGCTTACGCCTCCTCTCCTCTCCCTTATGGTCGAGCACCTAAAGGTCCTCTCCTTATCAGTCGAGCCTGCTTACGCATCCTTAGATTGAGAGCAACTAAAGTTTCAAGATTGGATTCTTACTCGTCGGCGGAGAACACGGGACCACCTACTTTCATTCACCAATAGGCCTAAACCAATCAATAGCAAATACCCTAACCACCAGGAGCTTATGTTTATCAAGTTGGAGGAGGAGCATGATTCACGATCGTCGGGGTTGAAGTATGTTACAAATCAATAAGAACGAAAAGAGAAAAACTCATTATCGTTGCTCAGGCAACCTCGCTCAGGCAACGTAGTGGACGTATAGAAAGAAGTTAGAAGTGAACGTAATGGACGTACCAAACGAATGAAACTCTATCTCCAAGGATGCGACAGCAGGCTCGACCAAAAGCTAGTTACTTATTTGAGAGGGGCACCCAATAAGTAAATTGAACCTTCACCCTCCTATCACTACTGGGGTGAGGACCTTTTAAGCCTTTTGTCTATGCTTCAAGGAATGACGAAACAAACGCATTTATTGCCCATTCATTACCAATTGCAACGACGAAGGACCGATACTACGAAGTCAATCAAACATACATGCCCAGGGACCATGCACCAGGCTCCATCCCTATGCCCGTCCTTAACCCTTCCCAATGGTACACCCGTCATAGCGAAGTAAAGAAATCGTATAAAAGAAAGAGAACCTATACCCCATCTCCATGTCCAAGAACCATACCATCGGAGCACATCTAATCGTAATGCTTACATACCGGAATATCTGGCGCTATACACCAACCTCACGTCACTGATACCTAGCTCATTGAAACAAATAACAATCATCGATCTCAGTTGACACCTTTAGGTTGAAACCTTCCCCGGTGCTATTTGTATTCCCTGTAGGGCCCTATGGGTGCTGCTATTATATTCTCTTTTCTATTGCCGTAGGTCCCGTAGGGTAGTGATGAAAATCCCAATGAAGAGAACACATAGATCGGAGGAACGCACCGTGGGAACACATCCATTGGACGGGGTACATATAAATAAGGGGAACAGATCAGGGGAAGCACACATTGAATATCCAGCATCAAAGCAAGCTGGATCGACTGCTTTTTCGACTGGATCAACTGATGCTAGAGGATCTGATTCTTCAACTACTGAATCTACTCTTGCATATGGATCCGCTGCTTTTTGCGAAACTATATAAGGTCCGGAGGTCTTGCGCTTCCGAGGGCAAGGAGCCGCTTTCCCTTATCAGTCGGGGAAGGTCTTCCATGCCTTCCATCGACCTTCCTGCTGCCTGCTTCACTCAACCTCTCTTGCTGCCCATCTAGTTTTTGATTACCGCCGTAGATCTGCTCTATCCCCAGCCATCATACTCAGACTCATTTTGCTCATACTCCAGACCGCTCATACTCACCCCTTCTCTCTCTATACAGCTAGACCAATGCTCTCTAAACCTAGAGACCAGCTAATCACATCACTACCATCCATCAAAGGTGAAGAATATAACCTCACACTTCCTACTTCTTTCTCTTTTTGGTGTTAAGTAAACAACAACATGAAGATAGCATATTTCTAGGAAACAACACTACGGGGCTTTCACTCCATGGATAACTATTGAATCAAGTGCCAAAGCTAATTTCTTCTTATTGCTGCCACTAACAGAGCTGGTTGAACTACAAGTTGTGTTGCACACTAATTAGAACAAAACGATAGTGCACTAATGTGGTTTTGAAAGCGATAAGAAGTCTGTTTCATTTCTTCTAATGGAATTGGACACAACCTTTGGGACACATCCATCCAACTAAACTTCATCAGATTGTGTTGCTTGTCATGATGCATGGAGAAGTTTTGTGTTTGGTGCACCTCACATCGAACTCTACGAACTACACGAACTACCTCTATCTCTATACTCGAACGATCTACACTCTAACTCTAACCTCTATACCGATACGATACTAACTCTACCTCGAATTGCCATACAGGACATAGGAGTTCAATCATTACCCCATTCAGTTCATACCAGAGAGTGAGTGAAGTGCACGGATAGAGAGATGAAGATGAAGTGTGAGGTGGTGCACCGATTACCCTAACTACTGATACACCTATGCATGACAAAGTTCCAACTGACAAGAGAGATGTGAACCAATGGATAGATAGGAGTTCAAGCATACACGTTCTGTTTCATCCATTCAATCCATTCAATTCAGTTCAATCCAGTCAATACAGACGTTCAGTTCAGTCTACGTGAAGGATATAGACGTTCAATCCATACCCCAGAGAGAAGTTAGTTCCCCATCGTTACTACATACCCGCCGAGAGGGAGGGGGGATACCCATGCGCCATACGATAGAATGGATAGACGTGTTGCTACAGTGAGCTGACTAGCTCGTGGGGTAGGGCTAGGGGCATGCAGTGAATGGATTCGTGCAGTGAGTGAACACGGCTTCTGTGATTGGCTTCAGTGAATGGTTTCGTGCAGTGAATGAATATGTGCTACAATGAGGTGCCCCAATGAGGTGCCCCAATGAGGTGCCACAAACGAATATATGCAACTAGGTGAGCGATACCTTCTTCACGACAAGAGTGGGTTACACTGCTCGTTATATACGATTCACCTGTTGAGGAGGATCATGCGCCATAAACAAACATTGTGCTAGTCAGGTAGAGGACAGTCAGGGAAGTGGGTTATGCCAGAGAGTTATTGATTGAGGGCCCACATGAGAGGGGTTCCCACGGACTACAGCACTCATCCGACAGAGGGGTGGTCAACGGCCCATATTACTTAGGGGCGATTGACAGCCCACGTCTAACGAGAGGAGAACTTACCCATAGGGACTGGGATTACCCCTACGGAACAGGAGTTACTACCTCCACTGGATGCCATGACGATGCATTACTTACGATGCACCTGTTTGAGGACCATACGCCAGTCATAGCCCATAAGCACTGTCAATAGCCATTGCTGATAGAAGGTCCTTGCCAGAAGCTCTAGTCACATGGAAGTTCTAGTCACGTGGAAGCTCTAGTAACGTGCATTAAGCTCTTGTCGATGCCGGAATGAAGCTCTACTCCATGGGGAAGCACTCATCAAACCTATACTCAGTGGAGTGTATTAAGCTCTTGTCGATGCAGGAATGAAGTCTATTCCGCCGGGGCATGAATGAAGCTCTAGTACGTGTATTTCAATTTGTACGTGCCCACCTGTTGGAGATGATCCCCCGTTACCAGTTGTTGGACGTGACCAGTTCTCAATACCCCGTGCCCTGTAGGTGGTGGTTGTGGTGGTGGTGATCCTACGTGTTTACCAGTTCAACGTGAACAAGAAGCGATTCTATGTGCGTGAACAGTTTCTCAATCCCCCCAGGAGGTAGTGGTTCTTTGTGTGTGAACAGTTGATCATACCCATCAGGATGTGGTGCCGATTCCCTTGGTGAGCCCCAGTCTGATAGCCCCCGCATTCTCCCGCATTCCCCACCATTCCCCATTTCCCAATCCCATTAATGCATTCCGTTCAATATGCATTCTACCATTACCCAATCCCCCTTTCATTCATACCCTTTCAATAAGCCCCTTTCACTTTACGATACGATACAATGGTTACACAATGAGGTTTTCACAATCAGGTAGGTTTTTCCCATTAGGTTTGCTTACCGATGGAGGTGGTTACCTATGAGGTTACACAATTAGTACAGACACAATTAGTGCAGACACGATGGATGATGATTACACGATACAGGATGACGACACGTAGCTGACACGTAGCTGATGATTACACGACACATGATGAGGACGTAGGTAGAGGTTCGATCACACGATTAGCAATTAGGTACGAGCAATTAGCTTCGAGTGATGCATAGACTTGCCAGGAATGAGTATTATGTGAGCTACTAAGTGGAGCTACTCAATGGGGAATAATCGAAGGGGGAATAATCCTTGGGGCAGGGGCAGGGCCCTTACTTCTTCATAGGGGTCACTCACTATTCATATGGTGAGGGAGAGCTATACCTCAAACAAGAGCGGGGTTGACGACAGGCCTGGACTCAAAATATAGGTCTTAACAAAATACACCGGTTCCATATATGCAGCAATCCGGTGAGTTAGGACGTTAGTTAGTGAGTCATATCTTCTTATGTTACGTTTCGACTGCCTTATGTTCTTTCTCAACTGCCTTCCGGTGATTTGACTGCCCCAGTTCAACAGGAGGACATACAAGCTTCCCTCTTGCCCCTTTATATGTTTGCCCGCTACAGAAAATTTCCCCTGGTGATTACCCCACTTAAGCTGGACATATGCTTCTATACCCTTGAGGTGTATGACCCTTCCTTCACGGGTGCACCGTAAGTAATTTCTCGTTAATGTCATGCGGTGCAGGTAGGAACCCTGTTTAGCCTCGGTAAGCTTGAAATCGGGTAGGTGGTATCATGCTGCTCTGCCCTTGTCAACGCAAGCAAATAAACATCAAAATTGAACTGGGCATGCATCGTGTAACCTCCTCAATCCAATCGATGTCTGAACGCCATCGTGTTCCGTAGAGGATCATGCGACAGACAGACACTTAGTGCTTGTATCCGCTAGTGCCTGTATGGGATGGGAGGTCGATGCTTGATAGCGATCGATTGATGAGATTGATGGCAAACATTGTTGGAGGTAAGGCAGTACACTAGACGGACAACAGCCAACGTAGTAGTGTGAGGGCGGGTCCAATCAACCTGGGCTGGGCGAACCCGAGAGCTGGTTGAAACCGAGGAGAGCTGGTCGAACTAATCCCACCAGGCTGGTCGAAATAATAAGCCGAAGCTGGGCCAACAACCCGTTATGCTAGAACGCGTGGGGGCTGGTTGAACCCGGGCTGGGAGATGAAAGGAATACGGGCTGGTCCAATCAAGAATCGCCAGGCTTACTTACGTGCTTATTGCTGGATCGATTGATTTTCTTTTATTGGATTGACTGGATTTATTGATATACCCCATTTTACCAACAGCCTACACCAAAACTCCACCAGTCCAGGACCAACACACCTCCCACCAGTATCACCATGGGCTCCAACCTGCCCAACAAAGGCGGACCTAGACAGTCCAGTCTCACCAGGCCAGTCACACACCAGGCCAGTAACACCTACCAAGAGAGATATTCTCTTGCCCGGATAATAGATCTTGCTTTCTTACCTTGCCTGGAAAGCCCACCAAACTCCACAACCCAGTAAGGAGCAAGAGCCCTGGCGAAACCAACCCCAGTCCAACCACAACGGAACGATCCATACCAGCTAGGTAGGTGCTCATAACACTTCACGTTATATACGTTGATTACCCATTTTAGGAGCTTAGGAAAGAAAAGAGATGTTTAGAAGTTGGATGAGGAGCTTGTTAGCTTGTTAGCTTAGGAGCTGGTTGAACCCGAGGGCTGGGAGAAAGAAAGGTGAAAGTGTCGAAGCGTAAGTCCTGATTACACGGTGTTAAGCATTAGAGCTTCTTCCTGGGCAGGTTAACATAAAGTGAAATTGTATTATCTGCCGTAGCCAACGCCATTGATATATCGTGCCCCACAAATAGTCCGGAGGTGGGTCAGGTAGGCGCTTTCTTATCTCGATCCTAATTCTCGACACGGGTTGGTTGGGCCATATCCTTCTTGTTGTTCCCCAATTCCTTGTTGGGATAACATAAACTACCACAGCCCAGACTTCCGACTCTGTCGACCCTTTCAAAGCTTTACTCGAGCTGGAGGGATCTATTTCGATCGGAGCAGCTTGATCGATGTGGCTTTGATCGTACGGAAAGCTGTCCAAAAGACGGGGAGCCTACAGGCCGCTCTATTGCTAGATAGAGGAGCGACATGAATATGCATCTTATACATGGGTGAGGTGCTGGCTTTGGTTGATGCTGCTAGCTTAGGTGCTGGCTAGTCTTGCTTGCTTTGGTGGGTTACGGGTAACCACTCATTCTAACTTGTATTGTCCCACCCTCATTATTCCACTAGCTGCCTCTACTATCCATAAAGGCTAAGGGTTAGTTAGCAAACAATGCCCCCCCTTTGAGATTCTCTCTGTGAAAGCCAAAGCTAGTATTAGAGTTCTGAAAGCCAGTGGGGATAGAGGGGCGAAAGCCAGTTCATGGGGAAATAGATTGTATGGCCAGCACTATCAGTAGCAGGGGTATAGGCCGTAGCGTTGGTAGGCGGTTGATCCGGTCCGGTGGACTAAGTAGTTGGAGTTGCTCGAGTAGTTTCATCCATTGATTCCAATAAAGAGACTTCCATGCACCCCCGTTAACGCCCACCAGAACCTACGTACGTTTCAATCAAGGCCTCCTTGCCTCTCTGTTCAAGGCCTATGTGTAGCCTATGATGCCTGCTGTTACTTCACTCGGTCAATGGGGATAAACCACCTTTCTATTTGTTTTCAAGCTGCTACTTAGACTTGAACCAACCGGATCTGTTCGATCTCCTGCGAGTGCTGCTTGCTCTTCTGATGCTGCTGCCCTTGCCTGTGCTCTGGGTGCTCCATCCATGCTGCTTCTTTTTCATCGGCATCATCAATAACTGGAACATTCACTGGGTCTAGGCCGGCTAAACTGAAACCGCTTCAAAGTCATTGACTGCCACTCAATTCACATCTGTATTTATATCTGGAACCGTGCGAAGGTCTAAGTGGAGATTTGATCTACACTGATGCTGGTTTAAGATGCTGGGTCACCTGGCACAACTAGGTAAACTGATTCAACTGGCTCTGTATCCCCACCGGCTCTGGATCTCGCCTTCGAACTGTAGCTTTTTCTCGGTAAACAAGGGCCCCATATTACTTAGGGGCGGAGCCACTCACTATTCATATGGTGAGGGGTCACTCACTATTCATAGTTCCTTTCATCAGTCGATGAAATTGACTTCGTTGACCGAGCAAAGATAGTAGCTTGGGTTGAGGAACCAGAACCATAAGAGATAGCAGCAAAGAAAGAGACAGCCAAGGTGAAAACAGCAGAGGCGCCGATTGGGGAATAGTCAATTTACTAATGAAAGGTGGAAGCACCAGAAATAGAGCCAGTGGCCCTCACCATACCTCCGCCTCCTGAAAATGCTATAATAGTAGGGGAATCTTGAAAAACCTCCGCGCTATATATATATAAATAGGGGTGAAAATGGCCAAATTCTTAGGGTTATACTCAGTCTACGCAGGGTAGCCAGCAGTTGCTCGACCATAAGGTCCGGCAGCCCCCCACCCAATAAGCAAACCCTAACCGACAGGGGCTCGACTGCTAAGGCCGCCATCGTGAGCCTGTCGAACTCTCGACCTATGGGAGAGGTAACGTGTGAGGTCCGTCAGGGTGCGTAAGCACGCTCGACTAATAAGGCCGCCATCGGCTCGACTGATAAGGATGCGTAAGCAGGCTCGACTGATAAGGACCCTTTAGGGGGCTCGACTGATAAGGAGAGGAGAGGACCTTTAGGTGCTCGACTGTTAAGGATGCGCAAGCATGCTCGACTGTTAAGGACCCTTTAGGGGGCTCGACTGATAAGGAGAGGAGAGGACCTTTAGGTGCTCGACCATAAGGACCTTTAGGTGCTCGACCATAGGACCTTTAGGTGCTCGACCTTAAGGGAGAGGGAGAGGATGCGCAAGCATGCTCGACTGTTAAGGAGAGGATGCCCCCGGCAGGGCTCGACCAACGCCCCCCCACCCAATAAGTAAATTGAACCTTTAGGTGCTCGACTGATAAGGACCCTTTAGGGGGCTCGACTGATAAGGACCTTTAGGTGCTCGACCCTAAGGATGCGTAAGCAGGCTCGACTGATAACCCCCCAACCCAATAAGTAAACCCTAACCTTTAGGTGCTCGACTGTTAAGGAGAGGGAGAGGAGAGGACCCTTTAGGGGGCTCGACCATAGGACCTTTAGGTGCTCGACCATAGGGAGAGGGAGAGGAGAGGATGCGCAAGCATGCTCGACTGTTAAGGACCCTTTAGGGGGCTCGACTGATAAGGACCTTTAGGTGCTCGACCCTAAGGATGCGTAAGCAGGCTCGACTGATAACCCCCCAACCCAATAAGTAAACCCTAACCTTTAGGTGCTCGACTGTTAAGGAGAGGGAGAGGAGAGGGCCGCCATCGAGAGGAGAGGAGAGGATGCGGAGCACGCTCGACCAGCGGGAGAGGTACGTTAGTGACTCGACTGATAAGGAGAGGAGGCGGAGGTTTTGATAAGTAAGAGTTCAAGTTCTAGGTCTAGTTTGAGGTTCTAGGGCTGGTTTCAATGAGCTGCTATGGGTAATGCCAACTAATATGTTAGGGAATGAGTGGTCGAACTTATGAAGGAAGGAAGGGAAGGACTGGGCTGGTCTTTCTGGTCGATGGGCAATACCGTTTCGGGGGGCTCGCTTTGCTCATCATGCATATTCTTTATACAGGTTCACAGGCAGCTCACAGGTTCTAGCTTCCTTCAGTTATGCGGAGGCAAGGCAATCCAGAGAAGGTTAGAGTCTATTTTCAGGCCCAGGTACCATACAGACCCAGTAGACGCAATCCCACGGCTTCGGCTAATGGCAAATAGTAGGAGCAAGACCATGAACTGGCGATTGGGTTCTAGTTATGCCCGGCTAACTGAGCTTTCGGTTCTTTGTAAAGATAGAAAGGTAAGATCAGCGTGCCGGGGATGGATGTCGGATCATATATCGGATCGATCGGTTCGGAATCCGGCAGTCGCAGGCAGAGCATAGCGGGGCATCCGGCTTCAGGCACCTCCCTTCACGCCAATAGTCCAAGACCAATTCTTCACGTTTGTGTAACCAATTACCCTATAACTAATCTCTACACGTTGAAGTCTTTCTGTTAAGGATCAAGGCTCGATATCCATTATTGACCGGGACTTTCTGTTTGATATCCTTTCAATGGGACCGGTAATAACTACTATTCTATCCACGCAGGTCCGTCCGTAGTGGGGAAGATTATAAAGAGTGAGGGAGTTAGGAAGTTAGGTATACAGATAGCCTTTTCACCATCCCACCAACGTCAGCAAGCTCATAAGCAAGCCCTATACTGGGATGGCCCACAGATAATCAATCTTTAGCAGGTCAGGTAATGTAGTCAGGCAGGCCACGCCCATATAGCTCCAAATAAGGACAGATAGTACCATTCGTCAGTAAAAAAAGGACGAAAGATGACCTCCCCTTTGGTTTCACTAGGTGGACGGGGGGCGTCGGGAGAGCGGCTTCGCACCTTGATTGGTCCCACTCTGTGGGGGGGAAAGTGGCGAGAAAGTGCGTTTGAATTCCCATTTAAGCGGTTTCTCACTTATATGTTAACCTCATTTCTATTCTCTGGCCAATCGTAGTCTGGTTATCCCCAAGGGTTCAAGGAGAGTGTAAGCGAAAGCAACCCTTCCTCCTTTTCAGGAAATATTCTTTCAAATAATAGAGATATGAGGAATCATAGTGTACATCAACCTATTAGCTCTCAGAACTACTTCTCTCCTGAATAATGGAACCATAGGAGAGGAGAGAATATGAACACTTTCACCTAAGAAGTACTTATCTCCTGAATAGATAGTAGGAAATATAAGGGCGAAAGGGGACATATAAGTGCGTAAGGGTAGGAAGTACGTAAGGGTAGGAAATCTAGAAGCGTAAGGGGTATAGTAACTTGCCTTCTCACGCCAGTGGGAAAATAGGGGAACTGGTTCTACCACTTTCTATCCTGTCACTTTAAGATCTCCCATCAGCCGAAGGAGAGATTCTTTATACTGATCCTGCGGAGCTGCTTCCTCGCTACCTTATGAGCGATCGGGTTCATAACTAATTACGGGTTCAGAGCTAATTACGGGTTCAGAACTAAGAAAGTGGCGGGTTCAGAGCTACAAGGATAGATTCTTTAGACTTGTTCCTGCGGAGCTAGTCAATATTGTGGCTTACTATTCAATTACGGGTTCATAGCTAATTACGGGGTAAAAGCTAAGTACGGGTGGTTCCCCGCCTACTAATTACGAGGTAAAAGCTAATTACGGGAAGGTCCCGGAGGGGCTTGCGCTTCCTAGTGCAAGGAAAGATATACTCTTTAGACTTGTTCCTGCGGAGCTGGGAAATATCGAATCTTATACCCAAACTACTCCCATTACCCATTACCCATATGACTCGAACTAATATTGTGGCTATGCTAATTACGAGGTAAAAGCTAAGTACTTCTGAGCTGGCTAAGTACTTCTGTGCGATCGAGATCGAGGAAGAAATGGAGAAAAGCCTCCTCCAGACTTAGGTGCTAAAAGAGTCAATTCAGCGCTATCAGTATGTGAGTGAGTGTAAGGAGAAAGCCGATCGAACCCAAAGGTCTGGATTCGGTGTGTTCGACTTGTGAGTATGTTCATGGGCTAGAACTGCTATCGATCTGTCTCATCACCATAGCAGCAATCCGGGGGATCTCCTTACCTATTGACCCAGATAAGTGCTATCGAACTGCCTAATTCTAATAGCAGTTATTCTCTGAGTAGCCGTTCTCTGAGTAGTGGTTATATCCTTTCTTTTCTTTCACCATAACAGATGATCGGGATTCGCTGGGTTCCTGCTTCTATGTGGTGGCCGGCAGGGATTGATTCATTATAGTTTCTTTGACTGGTTTAACGGGAAGTGACATTGCGCACTGGGTTATCCTTATGGGCACCCCAGCACTTAGGATGCCTAACCCATTCATTCATTTGATTGGTTGGTATCTGACTAATGGAAAGTCGTGTGGGCATCGATGAAAAAGGCCATTCATTCAATCATTTGAGTGGGTGCAGGCCAGGCTCGTTCCTATTCATTTCTCTGGAAGGATGAGTTCTTTATAAGAGCCTCAGGAAGGATGCCTAACCCATGCGTTTACTCAGCTACTTGGTTGATTTGATTGGTTGAGCCGCCTAACCCATTCATGTATTAACGGGCAGCCTAACCCAACCCCATTCATATCTCTAGAAGGACAATGGAGAGCTTCAGGAAGGATGGATATCTTATACTGGCTCTTCTAACGGATGGCACTTCTACTGGATGGTTCTCTTCTACTACTGCCCTCACCACTATTACTATTGTATATTCTTATTGAGTGGGAGGAGGAAGCTGCACCACCTTCTCTTAACTCTTTGGGTGGGGAAGGAAGGACAGCCGGGTTGAAAGGTTAACAGTTGGGTTGAAAGGTCGGGTTGAAAGGAAGGACAGTCATTTATAAGGCCGCCATCGAAATCTAACCTCCGCCTCCTCAAATGGCAAGAATAGGACCTTTAGGTGCTCGACCAAAAGGACCTTTAGGTGCTCGACCATAAGGATGCGCAAGCAGGCTCGACTGTGAAACCCCCCAAACCAATAAGTAAACCCTAACCTTTAGGTGCTCGACTGTTAAGGACCTTTAGGTGCTCGACCCCAGGTTGACTTATTGGGTGGGGCAATAAGTAAACCCAAGAGGGAGAGGGAGAGGAGAGAAAGATGTGAAAACCTCCGCCTCCTAAAATTGCAAGAAGAGGAGGGAAAGATGTGAAACCCTCCGCCATCTTAAGGATAAGCCAAAGTTGAGTGGTGTATCAATCGGATTCTCTCTCTCTCTCTGGTCATGGGGCCCGGCGAGTTGGTTGGACCCAGCAGCCAGGTAGGCGTGCGTAGCGTGGCGTGGCGGCTCTGATGAGGAGGTGGTGTGGTGGGCTTGGCTAAAGGCTAAAGGTGAGAGGCTTCTGGCGAATGGCTAAAAAAGGCTGAATATTTCATTTCCTGGAATGACTCTAGGTTCAAAAAAAGATCTATACTGGAATGAAATCGCTCGACCCCCGGGAGAGGAATGACCCAGTGTCAAAGGTATCAAAATATTTCTAGGTGGTGTCCCTAATAGCTGGAATGCTCATATGGCTGGACTAAAATAAGAAAGGTGTAAATGGTTCCTCCGTGGTATCAGATAAGGGCAGTATCTCTAAGCTCTCCCACTTGAAGGGCGGGTGTCCTCCCCTTCCCTGGTCTCCATGGTGGGAATGCTTCCTGGCTCTGGGCTGCCACATCTCTCTGACTGAAACAGGCAATGACTCTAGGTGGATCAATTCAATAAACAGTAAATGACCTAACCTTAAGGCAGCAATTCAACTAGAATGACCGGGAGCTGTAAATAATACTATGACCTCGAGCTGTCTATGCAGGATGGACAATGACCAGCTGTAAAAGATCAAAAGGCAAATACTATCCTTCTGTGTCTGATGGGCTAGGCCCTCCTGTCTCTCTATCCTGGCTCTGATCAGCTTGGATGGGCACAGCTCTTCCTGTCTCTGACAACATCTAAGGTAAGTGTGTAACCTTAGTAATTCCTAAGTGTTATAGGTCTGTAAATCCCAGGCGTTCAATAAGGGTTTGTCCAATAGAAAATCCCGTGGCTAGCTGGCCTCCCTGAATGAACCTCGCTGAGCATATCAGAATGTCATTCAGTGTTTGTGGTCTGAAGCTCAGGCACCAGGTGAATCGTATATAAAGGGCATTGGAAACACCCAGGTTCAGTAGGTTCGGTCTCGTAATCGCTTCCCCATGATGCAAATTGTATTCAAAGATACATCTAGGTTTCCCTGTCCCCACCCACAACTAGCAAGTAAGCTAACTCTAGCAACACGTACGTCTCTCGATGCATTCATTCATATGGGACATGGGTGAAATATCTACTTTGGAGTATTGATGTGGTCCATCCATCGATCCATCCATCCTTAAAACATATGCAGTATCTGTAAAAGGGAAGGTCCTGTCAAATCTAAAGGGTCGTGTAGCTCCTGGCTCTAACCACCGGCAAGTAGGACTGGGTCTAAGCCAGGTAGGAAAGTATCTGGGCGTAGGGGCTATCAATGAAAATCGTGTCAATGAAAAAAAAGTATCTGGAATGAAATCGCTCGACCCCCGGGAGAGGGCAGCCTGGTCTCTCTGACTGAAAGAGGCAATTCCTCTCCTTATCAGTCGAGCCCCTACCGGTCCTAGGTGAAAAACTAGCAGGAATGAAATGCTCTAGGTTGCTGGACTAACCGTAGGTAAATAACAGTACTCTATCTAACTAAATGCAGGTACCATAGCGAGGTTCTTGGACGTACTCTAACTGAAATGACTCTAGCTAAATTCATGCATTTCCAAGAGTTCTAGCACTGACCCCGTATCTTCTAAGCAATGAGTCTCGAGCCCATCCCGGTAGCTAAGGTGATTATCCAAGCGGATTAGCCGCCAAGTCGAGTAGCCCGGTTGACTAGCGAGCAGCTATCAAAGTGTATGATAAAAGCAGCCGAGTATCCAAGCCAAGCTATGCCCGACTTACTTACAATGGTAAACTATTGGCAATGACCTCATAGAATTCCCTTATGGCAGCTGTTATGAGACTGGCTATGCCCTTAAGGCTACTCCTGGCTATGATCGACTAGTACTAACTAGAGCTTCTCTAGCAATGAGCTTCAGGCTATGACTGTAAAAGCACAGACTAGAGGTTCATGCACTGACTGTCTACAGCACTGCTCAGAGCTTCTAGCAATGACTATAACTTCTTTCTAGCAATGACAAGAGTTCTAGCACTGACTGACAAGAGCTTCTGGCTATGACTGGAAATTCCCTTGCCCTCAGAAGCGCAAGCCCTCCGGACCTTGATTGACTATGTGTCCTGGCAATGAGACCTGGCATTGACACTTGGCATGTAGTACTGGTGTGGAATGACACCTGGCATCGAGTAGCAGCATCAACACCTGGATCGAGTACCGGCATCGACGCCTACCTGGATCGACTAGCGGCAAAGAGTCCTGTCATCGGCAGCACAGGTGTTTGTCAATGAGGTGTATTACCCTTCCTTCACAGGTGCATCGTAAGTAATGCATTGTGATGTCATCCAATCGAGGTAGGAACGATTGTTCCGTAGCGTTCAGTGAAATGCGGTCCTAATCAGTGGGTTCAGGCAGCTAGGCCTCCCGACAAGGCCTCCTTCGTGTCTATCGGCACCTTCTGGGAATGAGGGTTGATCGGCATCCTGTCAGTGACCATTTGGGAATGATTGGCAATCGGCTCTGAACCCTCTGCCCATTATAATAGTAGGGGCCTCACCCCTAGATAAGATGGGGCCCGTACCTTCCCGTGTTGGGTGATGTGGCATGTGGTGAGGGTGACTCGGATATGATGGGCAATGGGGGTATGATCAACTCTCGGCTGACTGGCGATGACCGTGTGAGAATGTATCTTGGGTATCGGCAACTGGGTATCGGCAAGTACCATCATTCAACGACTAGCGACTATCAGCAGCAGTGACCACCATCAGGCAAAGAGAACCGGCTATCAGCAATGACTACCGGCAATGATCGACAATGACCTGCTGGCTATGATCAACTGTCTATCGGCTATGACGCCTGGGTATCAGCGACACCTGGCAATCCTAGAGAAACGTCGTGAAGGGGCATGTTTCAGTAAGAATCAAATCCACTTTAGTTCCCCGATGAGGGCTCGCGCCTCAGCCCCCCTAAGAATGCAATATTATGAATCAAAAAGAGCGAATGAGAATATTTTGAAAGATCTGGTGCAACGAGACTTTGTGCCTGCTCCAAACCTGCCTGGTAGGCCAATAATCAATCTCAAAATCACTTGTATCAAAACGGCGTGTACCTGCTCTCCCCTCCCTGACTGTCACTACCTGAGTAGCGTGAATGAAACCATCCATGTGTATGTCGATGATCATCAGGTGCATCGTACGCGTCATTCATTCCTTCAATCCATTCGAAGTAGGAACGAGCGTTCCGTATCGGTAAGTGAGGTGAAGTTCGAGGTAGAGGTCTAGGGTCGAGGTCGAGAGGTTAGAGGGCAGAGTTCGAGGCAGAGTTCGAGGTATGAGTTCCTATGGGAATGACCTTCTGTCTGTCTATGATCGTCTATGTGAGGTGCTCAATGTGACTTCCTGTCAATGAGTGTCTCCAGCCCGAGTATCCTAGCTGATTCGAGTAGCTGAGTCAATCGGCCGAGTAGCCCATCCCATTTGATTAGCCGAGCCCGGGAGCTAATCCAACCAAGTAGCCCCTGCCCCGTGCCCAATTGAGTAGGCCCTGTCAATATTCCCCTCCCGATGATCGTTTCCGAAAACCTCCGCCTCCTGAAAATGCTATAATAGTAGGGGAATCTTGAAAAACCTCCGCCAAGAGAAAATGGCCAAATTAGTAGGGTGCCCCCGGCAGGGTGAGGTACGAACGCTCGACTAATAAGGCCGCCATCGCTCGACCAACGCTAGTTACTTATTTGAGAGGGGCACCCAATAAGTCAATTGAACTTGAATCCAATTCATTGGCTGCCGTAATGACATATATAATGATAGTGATTTCCTAGCTAGAGAGAAGAAAGACCAGTCATTGTTATGGTGGTAGTTATATATGAGCATGTGGTAGTGAAAGAGAAAGCTTCGTAGCGTAGCCGAAGCACATGTCTGTCTCTATATCTGTTTGAGATAGGGCTGACCCCCTAGCTCTCAAGCTCGGAGGGAATTAGCTCTACGCCGAGGGAGCGCTTCTCTCAAAGTTCTTAGAGTTCAGGCGCTTTGCCGAAACTTGACTTGATTCGATCTCTCAAAATAGCATAATGACATATATAATATATGCATGATTGGATTCGAGAGCGTAATTACATATCTCATTCATTCATGCATAATGACATATATAATATATGCATGATCCGCTAAAGCGTAATTACATATCTCATTCATTCATGCATAATGACATATATAATATATGCATGATCCGCTAAAGCGTAATTACATATCTCATTCAGGCAGGAAGATCGTCATGAATTCGATCATGACCGTAATGACATATATAATATATGAATATGAAGGCTGCCGGCATTCGAAAGGCCCCCTATGACTTAGGGGCGGAGCCACTCACTATTCATATGGTGAGGGTGCGTAAGCACACTCGACTGCCTTTGGTTACTTATTTGAGAGGAGGGGAGAGGGTGCGTTAGCACACTCACTATTCATATGGTGAGGGTGCGTAAGCACACTCGACTGCCTTTGGTTACTTATTTGAGAGGAGGGGAGCTCGACTGCCTTTGGTTACTTATTTGAGAGGAGGGGAGAGGGTGCGTTAGCACACTCACTATTCATATGGTGAGGGTGCGTAAGCACACTCGACTGCCTTTGGTTACTTATTTGAGAGGAGGGGATGCGCAAGCAGGCTCGACTGTGAAGGAGAGCCAAACCAATAAGTAAACCCTAACCTTTAGGTGCTCGACTGTTAAGGCCGCAGTTACTTATTTGAGAGGGGGGCCGCCATCGCCGCCATCGAGAGGAGAGGCCCGGTAGGGGCTCACCATTCCGATGGTGAGGGTACTATTTACCCACCCACCCCAATCCCCGCGGTGTGAAGCAGGTTCAATGCCTGCTGTATCGGAAAGAATGCATCGGATGGATGCCCGGGCATTGAGAGGGAAGGACGCTTCCAAAGGCGAAAGGCCGTGGGGAGATACCGTCCGTGATCCATGGATCTCCGATCGGGAAACCGTATCCAAGCCCCGTGGCTAGTCCGCGCTCCTTGGACTTGAAAGACTTAGCGAACTGAAACATCTAAGTAGCTATGGGAAGGGGAATCAACCGAGACCCCGTTAGTAGCGGCGAGCGAAAGCGGATTGGGCAAATACTAAGCAGCGGAGGTTTTCGTTTCGATCTTGGTCTCATTTTCCTAGCCTTGCCTTCTCTGCGTGATTCATTTCAGTTCATTGGATGATGGAAGAACCAGGCATGCCGATCTTTGCCCTTTGATTTAGGCTATAAGGTGCCGTAAGGACCGGAGGGGCTCGACTGTTAAGGAGAGGACCGGAGGGGCTCACCATTCCGATGGTGAGGAACTTTAGTTGCTCTCAATCTAAGGAGAGGATGCGTAAGCAGGCTCTCAATCTAGCCCCCCCCACCCAATTAAGTAAATTGAAACTTGAGTTGCTCGACCATAAGGGAGAGGTAGGCAGAATTGTGAATGAAAAGGTTGGAAGATCTGGCCAAAGAAGGTGATAGCCCTGTAGAGAGTCCCATGGTTCGATTCTGTAAGTAAAACGCAGCGTGTTTGAATTAGGATCGCTTCGTAGCGAGAAAGGGGGACCACCCTCTAAGCCCAAGTATTCCTCAATGACCGATAGCGTACAAGTACCGTGAGGGAAAGGTGAAAAGAACCCTAGGAAAGGGAGTGCAATAGAAAGAAATCCGATGCGAACAATCAGTCGAAGGAATTTCTTGCTTGACCCTCCGGGGGAAAGGAGCGAAGCTGCGGGTAAGATTCTCAGGGTCTAATCTGACCGGAAATACCCTCTCCTTAGCAGTCGAGTGTGCTAACGCACCCTCACCCATCGGAATGAGTGAGTGACCCCTAAGTAAGAAATATAGGGACGGAGTCACTCACTATTCATATGGTGAGGACCGGTAGGGGCTCGACTGTCAAGGAGAGGCCCGGTAGGGGCTCACCATTCCGATGGTGAGGGATTTCTCGCTCATCCATCATATGGGTGAGGGCCCTCTATTTGTTTCAAATACCTGAGCAGAGCTCAGGGTTGGGTTGACCTGGACGCGGCTCACCCTAACGGCGTACCTTTTGCATAATGGGTCAGCGAGTAAATGGTAACAGCGGCTTAAGCCATTAGGTGTAG